CCGAAAAACCCGGCGACGGAACTACCGAGCAGAGGCAAAAAGACAATAAGTAGATACATAAGAGCGAAAGAGTTTTCTTCACAAAAAGCAAAATCAGACAATATCCGGCGGATTCCAAATAGAACATTCGCGGTAGGTTAGCAATCCATCTATGCTTTCTCTTTCCCCTTTTTCTTTTCATCTTTCATGAAATTCTCTCGTTTCTGGTCTTTCTTTTTCCATTTCATCGAGTTTGCATTATATATAAAATAATGTTCTTTCTTACTTCACCAGTGGGGGGGAAGGTACCTTGCTCTTTTCATCTTTGATTTAGACCCTTACTGGAATCTTCTTTCACTTACGATCTTGTATTCAAAAACCACCTCTGAGGGGGCCATTCAGTATGCAAGAAGGAGGAGGGGATTTACCTACAAACACAGAACTGATCTGTAATTGAAGTAGTACGTCTTATTAATGTGCTAATTCTCAAATTGAATTGTCAATGTGGTAACCCTTTGATTTCTATTAGTAGTCGTTCTATTCGGAAACTACGTACAGAGATAATACTGCATATGCCTGAAAGTCTGCATTAGAAACTATAAGGATCAGCAACACGTGGAGATTCGTTCGTTTAAGGGGCACAAGAGAACCCAGAATATTAATGAATAGCGGACAATCGTCGAACTAAGTCACAATTCGAAAACTTTAGCACCTCGGAACTCATACAGCTATCATAAAGCTGGATGCACACTGCTGCTTTCGAGTTCAAGCAGCTGCAGCCCACCTTCTTTCTGATCCGACACCCCTTACTTCATTTCCCTTTCTATATGATATTTCTGACTCTGTTTTGAAAACACAATAGAACCGAGCTAGCAAAGAGAAAAAAACCCACATTGTTCCTCTAGTCACAATTTGCCGACACTTAGGTGGCTATCTCTTCCGCACCCACGCATCCCCAACGACGAAGTTCTTCCGGCTAAGCGCCCTTTCTTCCGGTCCTCGATCTATCAATCTTGGCAGAGATGGCTAACGCCTTATTAGGGAAGGGGGGAAGCCTAGGCTTCAGGTAGGTCTTCTTCTTGGAATTCGAATACGAGGAAGTGAAGAACAAAGGGAAGAAAAAGGTTGACGACGATGCCGAGCTTGCCTTACACCACGCTAGGAGATCTCGAGCCGGCAACAATAAAGAATTGCTCGTCGTTTCACTCTCTTACGACTCAAAGTTCCAACAATCGCAGATTCTAGTAACAGATTAGTGAACTAATATAAGAGATCTGGGTTTTTCTCCAATCTCCGTTCATCTGCTAACTAATGGATAAGGGCTCTTGGATTACCGGTTCTTTCACGGGAAGACTGGGACAAGCCAATACACACACAGATGTAGGTCCCAAGGTAAGACTCCTGCTTCTGTGACTTCCTTCAATTTGAACTATTTATTTTATTCAACCTGCTTTCTTCTTTCCTTATTTGAGTATTCGATTCGTCACACGGGAGAATCCGGATCTCGGACTTTTGTCGCTATATGAAACGACTCATGATCGGTTTTGATTTCGGAAAGGAGAGAATTGAATGAAAACCTCAGTCCACTTTGACTGAGTGAATATGATGATGGCGTTGGGGTTACCAACGTAAATAAGAAATTACAGAGCGGAAACGATAGCTAGCTTCGGACTACCGCAATCACTCTATATACAACTATATGAATAGCGCAACCGAAAGCAATGGCACAACAGGAACTGCCCGCCCCGCCATCAGAGCTTTTCTCTCGAACTATGCAGAATGAGGTGAAGGTTTCTTATTAGAGGCACTTTTTGAAGTCACCCTCGGCAGGCACATTAGATAGTCCTGCACCTACCTCAATAGGTCCACAAATTCCAAATAGAAAGAAAGAGAAGCAAGACAGTGAATCAAGAGCAAAGAATAACATATATGGTCAGATTCTGGTGGAACTTCTTTCGCCCCCTTCATTGTGCTCCCGCGGAAATGGAATTTCAGCTATAAGTAACGACCATTGTACCTTGGCTGCTCTGTAGATGGAGTGTTACAAATCTGTGCCCGAATCAAGGAAAGCAACTGTGCCTGAAAAGGCAAAATGAAAGAGAAATCCGATGAACAAGCGATCTTGGTAATTCCCTCCAACAAGTCAAGTAACACACTGGCTGGGAAATCTCTCACTTCGGACATTCAAACACTTCTTTTGGGTCTGGTAATTCCCTGTTCTCAGAAATGGACTGGTCGTATTAGCTCAAATGGTTGGTAGGGATTTCGCCCCAGCGAGTAACTACTAATGTTGCGAGCGAAAAGAGCTATTGTGTGTACAACTTTCAGACTGTAAGTTAAGTAGGTAGCGAGATTGAAGGAAAGAAGGGATGAGGTTTACGGATTGCACTTTTCCACCTCTTTTCATATATGTGATATATCAGTTTGTAGTATACTCTTTTGGTTGTTTTTCTTATTTGGGATATCTCATCATATTTCTAAAATGCATATTATCGTCAATAGTGTATTTGCTTTTTCTTTCTTTTAGGGAGGGAGACCTGTAGAATCATTTTGGTTTTCACGAGAAAAACAAAGATCGTAGCTTCCGAACGAAGTGAGACGACTTAGCTTATTTTTGCCAGGAAATCAGCCAGACAGCAAGAGCTATTTCTTTCTTTGCTTAGATAGAGGCGCACTACCGACAGGTTACCATTCAACCAAAGATTCTCCGCTTTCCGAAGACCGAAAGCGCACTATTCTTGGACCAGATACCATATGAGAAGTTTGAAGCCTTAGACGATGCGCCTGGAGGCGCAGGGAGGTTACCAAGACAACCGACCGGTATCCATGAAAGGCCGCTTCTCGACCATGAGATTCCGGTGCCAGGACCGCATTGCATTCCCGGGATAGAGAGATAGAGCCAATGAGCCACGTGTTCGGGACGAGGTACGGGATCTTTTTTAGTAGTCCAGCTATAGCTATTCTCAGAGATTCTTGATTTTCAACCTGCTACGGGGCCTTATCTCTCTTTTCAGCGAGTCCGCCGATGATCAAGCGAGAACGAACGACGATTATCAAAGTGTTTGGTTCAAGCCAACGCCGCGTTCAAGGTATTGTAATAAAGAGAAACGAAAATGGATTCGCAGAAGAAGCTAACCGAGGCTCAGCAGAATCTAACTGTTAGCCATCTTGCTTTGCAGAAGGAGCAGGAGAGGGTGATTACCCTAGAGCAGGACTTGCCCGTCGTGAAGAAGGCTTTAGCGGATCGGAATGCCGAGATAGACGCTCTGAAAAGTGAATCTTCCTCTAGGGAAAGCCAGATAATTCGTGACTTCGACGGTTCCCAGGCTTTCCAAGCAGCCGCCCTCGCCGCTTGTGCCCCGACCTTGAATAACGGTATCTACGCTTCCCTCCTCGCTTTTCAAAGAAGTGGTACCTACCAGTCAGTCAAAGAAGTTGTACCTACCAAAGGTATGGTTAGTCGTTCGATAAGTGGTATTGCAAAGCCAAATGCAAGGTATGCTTTGCTTGCTGATTCTAAGATCCCATTGGATCCTCGAGGTATTAAGTCTTGACTGAAACACGTAATATTAAGTAAGAGGGCGAGCCCTATGAATTTCGAGTAAGGGCAAGAGAAAATAATGAGCTTACTTATCTACCCTAATTACGAACAGATTTTGTAGCCTAATTACTAAGTGGTCGACCTGAAATGGGAATGGTTGATTAATCGTTGTGAAACGTGTTACAAACAAGGAGCCCCCCTACCACAAGCTTCTAATATTTCTATTTGCGAATTAAGTTAACAAAAACTAGCAAAATAATTCAAACAGATTGAAGAATCAAGACGATACGAAGAAAGAAGACGATTAACAATTACTGGAATTGGTTCAGTTTGAACCTTTGCTCTTTTAGTCATAGGAACAAGCAAACCTCTTGGTTCGACTCATTATTAGACATCCAATCACCACTGTTATGGACCGAAGTATATGCCAAACTAAAGATAGAAATACTTGGGCAAACTACTATGACCGAGAAAGCTTTGCTTTGGTTCAAAAAGAAAACCAAGCTGATGAAACGATAATAAAGGAATCCGTTATTTCTTAATCTAGGGTCTACGGATAGAAGGTCATTTATAGCCTCTGCCCTTGCCGGGTCCTAAGCAAGTAAAGGAGCGTAGAAAAGAATTCCACATGCTTTAGAGGGGGCGGATGTCTCCCATTCAAAAGATATGCAATATTTTCAGACATTTGATAGGGTAATTTCTTCCTATTATTTGTCAATCTTATAATAAACCATTCAAAATTCTAATAAACCATTCAAAAAGAAGAGATCTGAGCCAAGGACGAAGCGGATGTGGGTCCGAGCACAGAAGGCAAAGCACATCCCTTATCCTCATAAATCAAGTAGACGAACGAATCCAGTATTTTGATGAAAAGGAATTGGTTTGTTTGCGTAGATAAGTAAAAGAACAGGAACGTATTTCACAGAAGAAAAGAAATCTGCCAAAATTCTCTTAGTTAACTAGGGCCAACATTTGCTAGCTTGCCAAGAGCGCGGGCTTATTAATCGGTAGATGGATTGCTAGGTCACAGGTCTCTTCTCGTCGAAGAGGTCTTTTTCTCGGAATTACCAGGAAAAATTACCATAAAGGGCTTGGGATGCAAGCGCCATACTTTTTTTGAGAAAGAAAAAAACATTGAGCTGTGGTACACATTGGTAGAAACAACAATAGCTTAAGAGAAAAGCAATACATAGGATAAAGAGGGAGCGAAGAACACTCAACCATGAGAATTCATTCAATGAGAAATAGCATACCTTCCTGGCTATTCGTTGATGCATTTCAACTTTCTACGCTCAGATAATCAGAAGACATGATCTACTATCATATGAGATGGAAAGAGATTCGAATGATAAAGAGCAAGCTAGTAAGAAGCCACTGTTGGATGTGTTGATAAAAGATCCTATACCATTCTTTGTCTTGTTACTTCTCCATTCAAACAGAGTGTTTTGAATTCAAAAGTTGATTACGTTCCCCTTTCCTTCAATGAGTGTGGAATACACTCTATCAAAGCTTTGACTCCAATCCTCAATCTTCCCAGGGGCGAATCTCCCTTTTCCTCAGCTACCAAGGCTGGTTTTCTAGCCTCGGGTCCTTTCTTTAGAGACAAATAGAAAGAAGGCCCGCCAGCAAGCAAGAGTCTCCACTTGTACTGTATGTACTGACTGTGCCTTAATGCCCGCTGACTTACTTTCTTTCCATAGGAGATCCGCTTGCTTCCCAATACGATGCGTGCACCTCTTGAAGAGCACCTGTGAATGCTTGTTTTGTCTCTTCCTTGTTGTCAAATGTCCCGTCGCCCTTTGATCGTCGACCTATTATTTTCTAGCCCAGCCATCTTCTATCTTATTGCTTCGGCCCTTTACTTACCTTTGCCTACCTAGATTCCTAGTAGTGAGCTTTTGCCTTCATCCCTTCTCTCTCGCTCGTAGAAAAGAGAGCATAGGCTTTGGCAGCATGGAAAGCAGGCTTGTGATAATATGCTGTTGTCAAGGAAGACTTCTTGTCAGAGGCATGGTGCGGATAGGTCTCGCTAAGCCCGCCCGGGCAGCATAGGCAAAGGGAGTAGGTCTTTGAAAGCATGCATCCATGGGGGCAGAAGTGAAAGTTTCATATTTCTCCTCCTTTTTCCTTATTTGAGATGATAGGGTGTACGAGTGGGAATTTTTCTTGGGGTTCGAGCAAAGGCGGCCTCAATGGGCGGAAAAACGCACTCTAAAACTGAAGAATGTTACCTTTCCCAATTCCAGTTTTTAGAAAAACTAACGCCTCCGTGATCTAAAGAAATTTCACTCAATCAGCGAGCAAGAGCAAACAAGCTTTACCGTATACATGTAGCAAGCAAAAGTGAGGCCACCGACGGTCAGTATCACAATACCTGGATGAATCGATTTTTAGAAGGTACCGCCAAATTCAATGGGAAAAGGCAAAGAGGAAAATCCCCACGTCAAATTTGAGATCAAAGCTTAGGGTACAGGCAAAAAGCCCAAATCTTATTAGCAGAAAGGGCGAGTAATTTCATATAATAATCTGACTTGCTTTGCTGAGAGTTAATAAGCGGGTTTCTTTTCGCAAGGCTAATTTTTGAGAAGCTCTATTTCCAGGTAGGGATTTGACTTTCGTAAGATATGAGGCCAAGTTAATAGAATCTCCCAGAATTTCATATAGTGGAAAGCTCCCAATCAATGGGACTTGCTTGTAGTTAGAGTGAAGACAGAGGGAAAGCTACACGATCTACTCAAAAAGGTGCCGAATTCCACTCGCTTATTTGCTCCGCCCAAGAACCTTTGAGTACCCCCGACCCGAAGTTGATGAACGTAGTACGAGAAGAGAGATCTACTATGGAGTTGCTTTGTTTGGATAGCGAATTCTTGAGAAATGCATAAACGTATGAACTAGATTTTGCTCTTTTTCGCTGTCTTCTGTCATTCCTGTCTTGGTATTTTTCTTTCGTATAAGAAGTTTCCATATCGTACCAGAAAAGGGGGTTTTGATTCACCAAGTTGCAGTGAAGATAGGTGCGGATCCTACTGCGCTGCAACACCCTGAGATATGCTGAAAACTCAGTTGTTTGCGAATGAAAGTGTGAGAAAGCTGCCTTTGTTCAAAAAACCCTCCTCTATTCATCCTAATAGCGTTTTATATCTTTCAAATGGAATTGGGAAATCAAAAAAGAAAGGGTTCTTACTCTTATTAGAACACTTCTTATTCTATATTCGAGAATTCTGCGTATTAGGATTTTGAGGAAGCATTCAGGCTTTCTTCTTTACCAAGCATCCGTTCTGTGCATTCAATAAAGGGGGGCGTGTGTTTACATTGTTGAATCGCAGTCATCTTGGTCGTGTTCCAGTTCGGCAAAGCAAGCGTACAAGAAGAGAATACTCGTATGATGTACGGAACCCTATTCATTCATAAAAGTCTGTTGAGCAGCGCTCACGGATTTGTTGACTTTTAATGTTGCGGGTTGACTTTGTCTCCGCATTGAAAGAAGAAGTCTTATGCTCACATTGCTTTGAAAGCCTGGGAAGCACACTTTGTTCAGTATGCCGAAACATGAAAAGAAAGAGCAAAAGCAAATACACTCAATACGTACGACAATATGCATTACCGCTATCATTGAGGCTGGGGCAAAAGCCCTGGTATGACGGTTCGTGGCGAACAGAAGGGAAACTGTGCTTCATACGCAGGTTCGAGTCCAGCTCGCCGCTACTAAAGTAAAGGGCAACGCTGTAACGTTGAAGAAAACATCCGAGGAATACGACTAAGCAGGTGAGTGAAATCATGGCCCGAAAGCCCCCTTCGTCCCTTCTATCTAGTTTCCTTACGGCTGTCTATTGATACTAGCTTCGTTTTTTTCTATCTCTACTACTCACCGCTGCGCTCTTGTAGACATGAAGTGAAGCCTAAATTGAATAGATAGATGAATGATTATGCACATTGGGCCCCCCTCTTTGAATCTCAGTTTCAGTATGCAATACACCGCTCCAAAGAGTTCAGGACTTCTTCTCGTAGTCTTCTTCTATTGCATTGCATGTGTTAGTTAGGCAAAGCCCCTCACAATAGTATGTATCTACGGCTAGCTAAGTAGGGAAACCGCCCTCTCCGGCCCCGCGAGGCACGATTGGAGAGTTCATTGGGCCGCTTGCTTGATGAACTACATAACTACTGAGAGAGACTATCCGCCTGCGGACTATGCATGCTGATATTTCGATATGAACGAAGGCTAAGGATGATCGCAAGTACACTAGTTACGCAAATATGTAAAGAAAAAGCACTACACACATGTAGCACTCCAAAATATCTCTCAACACGGTGTATTCAGTAGGTCAACAAGTAAGTGTAGCAAAACTGTAGACAGGTGGAGGAATTTGGCTTTATATATTAGGTTGGGTGGAAGAAAATAGTGCATAAGGATTCTCCACTTGCTTGCTTGTTAGGGAAATTACGGAGTAGTATAGCTTTTGCCTATATATGGGAATAAAAAGTGTAAATCAATTCGCTCGCCTCGTTCTCCTTGACTACTCGACTTCACTATTGACGCTTCTCCTCAACCGGATTTTTCACAATGAAACTCCTTATATAGAGAGAACGGGTAAATAAAGAGAAGAGGTGCATGGCCCGCCCATAAAGAAATGCGGACTGCCTTTCTTACCAAATTGGACACATGGCATTCTTTCTATTTTCCCAAGGCACCCGAGGTGTTAACAGTCTTACCAGAATGGAAGTTCTGGTTGGTTCGGAACCAACACGTACCGCTTCGCTTAACAGGAAAAGATCTTTGTTGGCATAGTGGATTACATGAACTCCATACTTTGCTAACGCTGGGGTTGAGCCTGAGCGAGGACTTCTATCATCTGTAAAAGCATCCCAAATGCGGGAAGAGTCAAAGGCTGAACTGCAGTACTGGGGTATCGACCAATTCGTTGAACACGTGTGAAAGGCGCGGTGAACATATTTTCCAAAGTCTCGACCCACAGTCGAAACATCCTCTTTCTCATTTCCACTCTTGTCATTTTATGGACCAAATAAAAAGGCGACGAGGGTGTATTAATTCCCCAATTATGAAAGGGAGCTCAAGCACATTTGGGCACCCCAATTCTAGCGCACGAAAATGGGTTGACCTTTTTAGTAATGTATCAAGAATTGGAAAAAACTTCTCATCATGACTCAGGTAGCGTATGATCAAAATGTGCAAGTTTCGAGGCGGGGTATCTTCGGGTCAGGTCAGCTCGATTTGATCCCTCAATTTCGTCGCTCCCTAGGGCATCAGGAAGATCAAGTTTCTTTTCCGAACTTACAGGCAGGAGAAGCGCCGGGAAAAAAAGAGGAGGTCAAAGGGGTCAAGATCAAAAAAAAAGACCATAGATAAAAAGGCTCTGACAAACCAGATAAAGAGCCAGCTACCAATAAAACCTATGGATCCACTCCCACTCCTCAGAAAGAGCAAGACAGGAAGAAAGAAAAGGGAATCCATATCAGAGAAAACCCAGACCTGCTGAAGATTACTGAAAAGCAAAAAGAGGTAGCTGGTAAAGGGAAAGGAGTCCTAGATAGGAAGGAGGTGTCAGACTCAGAATCAGAAGATGAGGATGAGATGACCTTGAGCCAGAAATTCGCTCTTCTGAGGGAACAAGCTCTAGAGGCCATGTGGAATAAGAGAAGATTGTTAGTAGGATAGGGGAGCAAAACTAGAGAGTCAAATGTGTCTACTGCAGAGTGTTCTAGGCCCTAGAATCCTTCACTAAACCCCCTCATGATCATTCCTGCTCTGGAGACTGAGGAAAACCTGCTGTACCAGCAATCCCAGATACTACATTCACAGGAATCCATGATGCAGGGAGAAGTAAATAAAAGGAAAAGGGTAGATGGAGAAGTGAGAATAGAGGATGCTCCTGAAGGCATAGGAGCTGTATAGGTCCCTTATAGAGTAGAGGAGGTGTTTGAACCTTTCAAAAGCCAGCTTATAGTTTACACGCCCCTCTTGCTCCAGAATTGTGAGAAGGATAAGGGTACTGCAGATGATTCAAGGAGAAAGAAACTCCAAAGAGCATGCAGAAGTGCGCTTTTCATTGTTTAGGCTACCAGGTAGTTGTTTGTTTCACGGGAATAAAGGATTACCTACCTACATTTTAGGTTTCTTTACTAAAAGAATTTCTATTATCCGGCGGAAGGAGGAAATGGAAGCAAAAAGACTGATGTTGAATGCACTTAAGCTCCAATAGTGTCTGTTGAGAGAAGTGGTGAGTGGCAAGCTTCAATCTAGATGTGGAATTCCTTTGCTTTGGTCTTTGTGCAATGGAAAAGTGCTTTGCCCCGCCCCTGACACTTATACAGAACTTCGTACCTTTTCCTTCTATACCCACTTGAAAGAAATTGGCTTGACTCCAGCAGGCAATGGCAGAAGCATTTCTACATCTTTTTTCAACCATCAATTCCCTAGCGCTCAATCCCTTACTTTTGGAGTCAAATATTTATTGCTTCACTACACTCTAAACTCCAAACTTTATACACGTCCAACAAATAGATATTCTTGGTGGGTTATTTTTAGCATACGTTTTATTACTTGAAACACAATCTCTAGACCAAGGAAGGGCTTTAGGAGGGAGCTTTGCTTCGTTCTGCTCTCATTTCCGGGAATTCTCATAGGCTATTTAACACAGTGTTGTTGCCTGATTGACCAAAAGCCATTTCCGGGGCTTAATTGAAAGACTCTGTGGGGTGAGTTACTCTCCTTGGGGTGAGTGGGTTATCACGACGAAGACGAATTTCAAGACTGGACTTAGCGATTGACTTACGAAGTGGATTTACTTACCCGCATTTCCGAATTGATTGACTTTTGCGTGCATTTCATCTTTGAATGAGTAGTTGCGCTTTTACCAAACTGATTGGACTTAGTTAATTACCAGGATTGAGTTCCCTCTTTTGTTTTTCGTTTCCGAACAGAATAGAACAACAGACCAAACGCGCCTATGATTTCCAGTGGGTTCAATTCCTAGCTTTGGGCATTGAATACGAGTTTTGATTAGCACTTAGAGCATTGTCTTACTAGGAAAGACATGGAGGAACAAATTGACTACGGAGATGCTGCTTTCCCGTTTCAGGAATCAAAGCCGACTCTCCTTTTAGGTTACACTAGCTTGCTTTACCGCTCGATGAACTTTGACGTAAGACTGCTTGCATCCTTGTGATGTGTTTTTGAGAACCCGGCATGAGCAGGAGATTATTGAATACGTACGTACCGGAGGAGTTAGACTAGTAGCCGTTCCTTTCCGTCGTTCTATTCGAAAGCGAGGACTTCACCTGAGTAATTTCGTATTTCTATTCTATAAAGCCTTTTCTTATTCACCAGCCGCCTATCCTGGTAATGCGTATTCTGAAGAAGCTTGTCCAGCCAATAAATCAGAAACTTCCCTAGTGACGGATTTCCCAATCCGAGTACAAATACTAAGTTTAGTATGTCTTTAGGTCTAGATCAAAATATTGCTCTCCCAAAGGCAATATCTCAAAGGGGGCTCCGTAGGTCAAGTAGCAAAGGGAAATTCCCTAGAAATCTCGACAATTACCTAAGAGCCTAAGCAATAATCAGCCATTTTCGTATTGGAGAAGTCTACCGCTCCACTATTAAGTTCCTTGTTGAATTTAGAACTCAAGTCCTTAAGAGAGGTATTAGAATGGAGTATACCACAGTAAGGTAAGCATTTCAAATTGGTAGTAAGAAATCGTGCATCACATCCTCCCCAACTCGCCTTTACCGTATGGCTAGAGAAGAGAAGTGTATCATTCTCCCTATCCCTTTCTATTTGTAATCGGGAAGCTTATAGGTTTCAGCTTGAGACTCAAAGGTTGTTCGCCTTTGGTCGGCTTAGTTACCGTGAGCGACCCGCAGGAGCGAACCCGGGAAGAAAAACGCGGCCCCTTCAATTTATGCCCGAGCAAAAGTATCCTTACTTTCATGTCCAATGTCCCTTGGGTCTAATTGTGGGTTCAAGCATGTCGCATTAGGGTGCCTATGTCAGGTTGGGTTAAGTACAGCTCAATAGGATAACTTCTATGAGAGGATTAGAGGAATACCCGACTGTCCATTCAGGGCAGAAGTCAGCTGAGTTCAATACGGGAAATTGAGTGTTCTCAGGTCTAAAGTTCCGAAAAATTCTTGCACGAATCTTAGAAACTCCTTCCTGGAGGAAGTTCTTCTCAGTGTTTCGGACGTAAAGCATTCCGCCCCCGAGTCAATAAAGTGTCTTATTCGTTTCAGCCCCAACCTCGGCATTCAGTTCCCCGGGAGGGAACCCTCGTTCAAGTTCTTGGGTTTCCAAACGTGCCAGATGCTCTGTTCTAAAGGAGAAGAGGGGTATTCCCTAATTGTTCTATCCTAATCTTCATATAGTTCATAGGCAAAGTCTCAATTGCCTCCGAGTTAGGAGTAGAGTATTGTTTGACCTCTAATTCCGTTTCGAAGTCTTCCTAAGATATCAGTTTGCTCGCCCAGGAAGCCCGAGTTAGCAAGTAGTAAGTCAATCGGCAAGATCCAAGAGGTAGTAATCTAGTTGTCAAAGAGGAAGATATTGAGGTGTTATAAGTGTAAATGTGGGATAATGTGTGCATAGTTTTCTGTTTCAATTAGATAATGGGGAGTTATCAGGTTCAATTCGATATTGGGACCAGAGTGTGAAGTGTCAATTGTCTATTTCGTACTGAGTAAGCAGTGCAAATTCGCGTCATTTACCTAATATGAGAATAAGAAAGAAGTCTTATGATTCCAAGCTAATGAGAGTATCTAATACCAGTTCTCGGTTCCTTGTAAGGTATCAGTATTCTTGTGTGTCCGATCATAGTTTTCAGTGTCTAAGGTACTGATATGAGTTCGCTAAAGAGTGCTAAGTCTCTGAGTTTCCTACTGAATCCTAAGTAATAAGTCCATTCTGTAGCTTTAGTCGCTAAAAGTGAGTGCTGTTGATCTAATGTATTTTCGGGTGTTAAAGTAGAAGAACCCAGGAGACCGAAGCGAATAATGCACCGAGAAGGGGCCCAATGATTGGTAAAAGGGAAAATCCCACTCAATCCCCTTAGCCCTCGACGCCACTACTCAAAAAGCTACTCGCAAAGTCAAAGTGGCAACCCCAAAAGCAATGGCACGAGCAGAAAATCCTTCGGCATAAGAATAAGGTCACCTGGCTCTGGACTTGTTTCCGAACTACCCAATGAAAAAACAAAAGCCTTGTTCCTTTCTTTACTTCTTATCCGGGGAATAAGTATTACTTTACTGCTTTCTCTAATTCAATCTTTGCCCACAAAAGCTAGCTCGTAATCAACTAAACCAAGAAAGCGGAGATAAAGAAGGGCAAGTGGCACCTAGAGGTGAAGTCTACCAGTTGATCAAAATGGGGTAACGGATAACAATCCTTTTGAAAGCCTCTTTTGAGATCTGTGAAGTCTATACACATTTGCCATTGACCCTTGCCCTTCTTCACCATGACTGGGTTGGCTAACCAATCAGGGTAGTATATCTCACGAATAAAGCATGCTTCTACTAATTTGTTCACCTCGTCTTTCCCTCAAGGCGGTCTCTCCGTGACTTGAGCCATTTGATGCCAGCTGTCGAGGCTGCTATTACAGTACCTATTCTTCTTTTGCTTCCTTTTTTGGTCATAACATGTCTACTTATGGAGTATTCAAAAAGCAACCTTGTAGAACTTTCTATTGGCGGATAAGTTTGGTTTTGAATTTTGTTAACTGTGGTTATAGTCAGAGAAATGCTACCTGGGGTGAATAACAGGGATGATGAATTTGAGCTGTAACAGAGCAGTTCGCAGCGTTGTGCTTTATTATCTAATGGTAGAGCATTTAGGCAATAATGTTCCTTTTTTTTTCATCCATCGTATTCTTACATTGGATCCGCCTATCTATTAGGCCAATTTGGCTTTCTTTTTGGCCTTGTCTATTATGCATTTTTGAGTCGTGGAATTGATATAGCACTTTTGAATTCAAAGCAATATTGATATCCCAGATATCTATCATTTGGATATACCTCATGTCTTTCATTTTCGCTGAAATGTGTTGCAACCTTATGCTCTTTTAGTTATCGGGTGTCTGAAACTCAAAATCACACTGGCTCATGGTTACTATCCTCGAGTTAGCATTAATCTTTAGAAAACCATAAACAAATCAGTCTATAACACACAAGTACTTACTTTGATTGAAAGCAAGTTTGCAAAAGTAAGAAATCGGGTTCACATTTCACATGCATAGGTTGGTACTTGGTTGCTTCAAAAAGAGGGTGGTCTCGGCCTATATAAAAACCAATGTCATCCCCATGGGTATTTCTCTTTAGAAAGAGCCATGGGGATTACTTCTCCCAGAACTTTTAGAAAGCATCAGCTACTTTGTATGCATCTTTCCTACCTATTGTAGGAAGATTATACATTATATCCGTAGTAGCGCTATGTTTCGTTTTACAAAAAACCATTTCTATACTTTTTTGATTAGCTTACGAGTGAGTTGCTTTCCAACATCATTAGTGAGCTTTGCATCTCCATCTAATAAGCAAAGCAGATCCTTTTGCATAACCTCTCAGAGTGTATTATAGAGATCTTGGTACGAATGACTTCTCATTGCTTCTATGATGAGATTGGTACTGAGTAGCCAATTTCTTATTGAATCAAAAATAGCTCATTATTTGGTAGGCACTAGAAGATGCATCCAGACTTTTAGGTCAATTATCATATAGAGTTTTTTTCTTTGAGGAGAAAGCAATTCCTCTTTGATTCTGTTTTGCGCGCTCTCTCCTCCTCGCCACAACCCAACGTGAAAGAAGCACAAAATAACTTTCCATTATGCAATGTTTATCAACCAACTGAGCTTAACTAGGCCGGCCCCAGTTCAACTTCATTTTCCTTTTTAAGCCCTTAGAAAGTCATGCCTCAATTAATGGAAGCCAGTTTAGCCTAAGTGTAACCCGCATTAGCTACCGTGAATCTTGCAATTCCACTTGAAACAAGTCAACCAAAGCCAAAATATGGAAAACCTCTGGTCTACCTTCACCATATCATAGGATTTGGATATCTCGGTATTCAAAGCAGAAAAACAGGAAACCCTTATCTGCATATTCTTGATTTTTTCGAAACACGCTACGTCATAGCTTGCTTAAGTTCAATCTATAACAACAGTACTATTTGCACTCATGACTTTATACAGGTTCTATAGCCTAGTAGATCCTGGCAACACGGGCCGCCAGGGTTTCAAACTGCGAGAGTGGAATGGCAAAGGGCGCCAGCATTATGGACCATCAAAAAAGTATTGGTCGCTGGAGTAAGCACAAAAACAGATCTAGGTGCGTAGGCTACATGAGTAGAAGCAAAAGGGCGCAGCAAAACGCTGTTTTCTACCCGTGTCTGTCCTTCCTTCTTCTTACCTGAATTCGAATACAACGATACTGGCAGGCACGCTTATTATCAACCTAAAAGCGATTTCTACCCAGCCGGAAAGCCCACCCAGTCCCTTTCTTTGGTCTTACTTTTGCCAAGATGAGAAAAAGCCCATCTTCTCTTTAGGTAGTCGCTTGATGATGTGGGCCGCCCTTCTCATGCACTCGGCACAGAATCCGCCTGTCACAGCATTCTTTACTTTGTATCATCCACGAGAGGCAAGTAGTGCTTCCTTCCCCTTACTCTTGCTTCTACTCTTTGAGACTCACAGAGGAAGGGCGGGGGTCTTGAATAAATAGGGGCACTTCCTATCTATTTTCAGCTCAATAAAGTGGGCGCATGTCTACAGAATGGGGAAGGTACTGAATCAACGATCTTCCCGGGGTTCTAGTTATTCATGTTTAGTGAAAACTTATATACACTCGTACTAGCGCGGATTCTATTCACAGAAAGGAATGACTGAAGCATAGCCCATAAGCGAGTCTTTCAGCGGAGCGAGAAGATAACGGTTAATAATCCGTGTGGTTGGATTAGAATCCTTCCTCTCTGCACCTAAATTATGCATTTCTTTTCCACTTTCACTTAACTTCTCTACGGAGAAGATTGAAAATCACTTTATGGCCTTTCGTTCTATGCTTTTTTCTTTCGTTTTCAATAGTTTCTTTCTGCCTTGGATATGGTCAAAAGTAGGCTGAGGGGCGCAGATGAAATAGCCAAAGATCAAGTTGAATAGTAGCCTCTCTCTAATCGTTGGAAGGCAGTCGGTCTCAAATCAAAGTCTCTTAGAAGGAAACCATTCTTAGTTGTGAGCCTATCAGATACATTTTGAGAATCAAACCCTTTCTTTCTCTTTTCTACCACAAGTCAGGTAATCCAAGCTAGCCTAGGGACCGAACTCGGTCAGTTTGAGAATGTCTTCATTCACTCTTTCTGCTATTTTCAGAAAGTAGCGCCGAGGCGCGTAGCGGCAAGAAATCTAACCAATAGTAAAGGCAGGTCTGTCGCATGAGCATGAACTTCTTCTTAGACTGGCAAGAAAACGGATGAGCGTGCTAACTCAAACGGCTTTCTAATAAATAGTGCGGCCATTGCTTGTTTGTTACGAACAAAGAGCAAGCTTAATAACTTTGAATACCAAAGCTCCTAAGCTTCATTCAACAAAAGACAGAATTGAGTAACTAGAGAACGACTACCTATAACCATTCAGAACTACTACCTAAGCAAGCCGCCCTAGACTAGGTAATGCCCTACCCTATTCTGAAACTGAGTCACAATGCCTATTTCCATTGACTGAATAAGATAAGCAAGAAATGATATATTCCCAGGGAGCTTTATGTCTATACTTCGCCTCTCCCACCATATACTCGATTAGATAAGAGTGGAGTTCCCTAGATACCTTTACTTACATTCTCAAGCAATGCGAAGACCCAAGAGAAGCCCTATTCACCTATAAGAACTACTCATAGATATTGACTTAATAATTCTCAACAATAAATGATCTACTGTACCCATTCCTCCCAATCTCCGATACCTAGGGCAAAGGCGAATCTGACTGACTTCTTTCTAGAAGGAAGAGCACCTGCCTTGTTAACTTAAGTGAAAGTTTCTCTTTCGAAGTAGAGATAGCTTCTTTGTTCTACACATTATACGTTACTCACTGGGATCAAATTCGATCATCCGCCTCGGGAAAGGATCTACCCCTATGCTATGAATGAACAGATCCACGAGCTCTATCAATTAGAAAACGACTTTCGTGTAGGGGTAAGTGTAGTTACGGATTTCTATTGACTGCAGGATTGCTATTGCTGACATCTTCTGTGATGGAAGCCAAGGGAAAGGCCCCCACACATCTGTGTGAACCAATTCTAGCCTTTCCTTTTTGAACTCATGCCCCGTTTTTCCAAAACTCACCCCTTTTTGTTTACCAAGCACACCATCTTCACGAAAGATCATCTCTACCGTCTTCACCTTTGGCAACAAGCCTTTGTTTGCGAGCATTTTTATGCCCCTACGACTCATGTGTCTTAACCGATTGTGCCATATTACCGGGTCGCCCCGTCTGTGGCCGAAGGGGTAAGGAGTCAGAATCTCTTTGTATCACGGGAAGGCAGCTCCCAACAAAGAGAGTTTGAACTTCCTTATCGATCATTAAGAGGCTTCTCACTTTGGTATAGATACTGGGCCTTTCACTCTCCAATTCGATAGCAAAGTCGCCTGACTCCCACCTCAGACGGATTCCCGCGCTTCCTATCCCTATACACACGTGAAAAGGACGCAGAAGCAGGGGCACGAAATACAGTCCTTTTTGTTCAATATTTCATTAAGGAGACACCTTACTTCATCCTGTATTTCAGTCTTCCGTGCCGGGTTGGTCGATCAATTGAGCAAACTTGGGGTGAAGTCCACCTATATATTGCTGTCGCAGGCGCAAATCATCTGCCACAATGTCGGAAGCATACCAGATCAGATTTGCAAATCTCACATTGTAGGAAGCAAAATATATCATTTCGTCGGTAGACGGAAGACTTTCTTCGGGGGACAGGTGTCCCGGTGCTCAACAAGGTACCGGTACAGTTTTCATGAGGAGGCCAACACTTTTCTACTCTTAAGTAAATTATTGTGGTGCTTTGGTCTTTTGGGTATGTGTTGCTATGTTATGGGATGGGGCTCTTTGGTACTTTTTGTTGGTACCAGATACATTCAGTTGCTGTCTTGCTATGTGTTTTGCTTTGGTTCTCTTACTAGCTGGCATTGGTTACCAGCCTTTGATCTGGTGGCATTATTTCAGGTTTTAATGAGGGCGTAGCAGGAAAAAAATATTATTGGAAAGGCGGATTAGATACGAATCTCGTTAGGGAAACTAATACTCCGGCCTCATTCGGTAGATAGTGAATAGGGGTTTAGTGAGGGTAGCAAAGGATGCGTGAGTTTCTGTTGCAGCAAATGTTGGAGACTTTCATGGTCTGTCTTGATCACAAAAGGCTGTTTTTGCAAATAATGCCTCCATTTTGGTATTGCCATCACCACAGTCATGAGCTCTTTTTCGTATGTTGACAACCCTGTACTTCTTACTCCTAAGGCTTTACTCATGTAGGCTATAGGTCTACCGTAAACGAATCAGCTCTACGAGGACAGAAATGTCGAACTGATGAGGATAAACAACCTTTCCTATAAGTTCTTTATGATTTTCTATGTATGCTTGTAGGTTTTATTGATGGAGACGGATATCTTTCTATTACCCCGGGAGCCGAGCTGGAATTTACAGTATTCGAATGGAACTAGTTCTAAGTGTGGATATTCGAGATCTACCACTACTAGAACATATTCAAAACATTCTGAAAATTGGGCGTATTAATGTATATCCTAATATTTCTACAGCGAAACTAATTGTAGGTAAAGTCGATCTACAAGAAGTATTCTTTCCACTAATGATCCATCATAAACTGTTTTTTCTAACAAACAGATACTCGTCGAGTACAATTTCACCTTTGTATGTATATTCTACCAAATAATATTACTCAACTCAGTCTTATTCCGGATAGTGGTCTAATTCAAGATCTATTTACACTACCAAAACTCAGCTCTCACTACACTACCTACTACCATTTTGACTAGCAGCTCTAGTTGCTATGCACCTACTAGCTCTACACGAGCACGGAAGTAGTAATCCACTAGGAGTTTAAGGTAACACTGATCGACTACCATTCCACCCATACTTCACATTTCAAGATCTAGTAACTGTATTTGTATTCCTACTAGCTCTATCTCTATTTTCATTCTACATGCCAAATGCTCTAGGACACTCAGATAACTACATTCCAGCTAACCCTATGCTAACACCAGCATCAATTGTTCAAGAGTGGTACCTACTACCATTCTATGCAATTCGACGATCAACCCCTTCAAAACTTATTGGGGTAATTGCTATGTTTGCTAGTCTACTAATCCTACTTCTAATGCCAGTACTTGATACTAGTGGTAACCAATTCCGACCTTTTGCTCGATTTGCTTTATGGCTATTCGTTGTAGACCTCTTCATCCTAATGTTTATTGGAAGTCAACATGTTGAAAGTGCTTATGTGGAAATCCGTGCAGCAGCTACTGCATTCTATTTCGCTCGGTTTATTATCTGTAGTAGGTATTATCGAAAATACACTAATGGATATTGCTCTAACTGAAAACAAAAAGAAAGTTCCTCAGAGAAACCAGTAGTACACACACCTCTAATTAGCTGAAAATATACATAACTTTTTAGCTTTCAAATTCCAAATCAAAGATATATTCACAAATTTTCTTTTAATAAATAAGCATAATGTTATCTAATTCTTTATAGATTGAATAATTATAGTATAATAGATTATTCAAATCCCAGAACATTTCTGAATTCCGTTTACATTGCGATGTCATTGAAAAAGGAATATGTAAATGCAAGTTTGCACCAATATTGGGGAATACTTTGAAAGAGGGAAAGTCAATATACTAATAGAACTACAATAGTAAATAATCTGTATTTACTAATCGCTCAAATGGAGCTTCAAAAAGCTATGGAAAACTTTAGCCTACCAAAGAAATTTCATTTAGAAAAATTTGTTAACTTTGCTAAACTAGCTACTATTTATTCTCTGATTCAAAATGGGAGTAAAGAAAGTCTAAGTAAAGCCGTGCAACTAGTACATACACTATCTCTATCAGGAAAAAGTCGACAAAATACTTTAGCTATGTATCTACAAAATTTTGAACTTCCACAATCATCACCATACTCTGAACCTTTTTCTGAAAATACAAACATTTCTACTATTCCTTTCTTTATCGGTTTTATCCAGGTACTCTGTTTATTCGACTACGTCTAGTCAAAAAGGGTATTCGGATTATTCCTATGATTTTTGTACCACAACTACAATCAGAGTTGAATACTTCTTTTATGTCTATGCCTTGCCAAAATGCTAGCCATTTATGGTATAAGTACTGATAAAAAACATACCGATAATATGATTTTCTTTACTATTCAAGGTGTTGAAAAGTTCTTTGGTAAACTACTTCCTCTATTCGTACAAAATATTTCTCTATTTTATTGGAAATCAATATCTGGAGCAGTTTCTGCGTGTTCAACGTCTTATGTCTGTTAACGCTCATCGTACTGTACTCTCTATGGATTTCTGAAAATCCTTACTATTTTTTCTAGTTCTGATAAGAACCGTGACATGCCTCTAGCTTATTGGATTGATCTTATTACACAGCAATTCCAATAAATTGCTAATCAAAATAATACAGGTAATTATCATATCCGAGGTATGGCAGGACGAGGACCTACTAAAGGAATAACAGTGGCATGGAAATGTGTCCAGTTCTATCTCCGATCTTATACTCTCTATCCCGGCTCCATGACCTAAGGTATCCTCTTAATGATGCTTCTTTTTCTCTCCAAGTAAAGGATTGAAATCGTCTATAGCTCTATCCATATGGAGGCAGAGTTTAGAGCATGTTCAGTGCTCGTGGTTTAGGGAATTTGGTCGAGGTCCTTCCGCGGAGCAATTATAGGGGTTTACGCTTTCATTGAATCCTTTCCAAATTAATAGTGATAGTATGGTTATGGAAACATACTTAAATGACTTCAGAGAAAACCTCATAGTTGAGTTCATTTTTAGAGAAATATGAGAAGAGGGAGATAGGTGATCTTAGATAGAGTCAATTCCTGCTTGCTATGCTAGTAAGATGGTGACTTATTTCACTAAACTGATCTTTAGTGATCTATTTGTCGCATTTGAAATCGCTCGGTTAGGATAGTTTGGTACTTGAATTTGATCATTATGTATGTATACTTGTTCATGAGGTGTAGATTTGCTTTTTGGAAAAAATCCATGGTTCTCTATTTTGGTTTTCAATTCTGTCTTTTTAGATGCAGATTATTTGAGCCTCAACTAGAATATGGAGGGCACTTTTCTTATCAGTCCTCACTTTTTTCTGGGGCAAAATCGATTTGGTTTTTCACTTCTTCCCCTTAACAATTGCCTACGCTATGGATGATGCGTTTGAAGAGCTAGACGCCGAGTTCAATTTACCTGAAGAACCCACCTTCTATCCTTCAGACCCATCCGGAACTCCTGCTGTACCAATTCCTCCAGCTGCAAGCTCTACTGGCTCTAATTACCCGGTTCATATACGATAGAAAGCTTGACTTGAAATCATCAAAATACCAGTCTTGGTATTGGGAATTATGGCTTGAAGTAGAGTGGCATAAAGGACGGGACTGAAAAGCCGGCCTAGTCAAATAGTCTAATAAGAAGAAATATGAACTGGGTAATAAACACCCCCAAAGCGTTCTTCTTCGACCGGTCAAAACACCAATTGATATGTGCAGGAATAGCGAGCAGAGTGTAGAGGCGCATTTGACTCGACTATAAAGGGGTTGGAAAAGAAGAGAAGTAAGGTCTACTTTTGAGAAAGGCGTGGTGTTGGTTAGCAAAGAACTTACTTGACTACTCGTGTCTGTTCCAAGCTATCACACAAAAAAGCCTATCTTAACGCGGGAAAGCATAAGAATTTTCTTACACGTAATCAAGAAGAATGCATTTGACTTCCTCCGTGCCCCCTGGAATTTCTTACCTCCTTATTGACGATGAGGATGAGTAGTTTCAGGTGGTATTTATGGAAAAATAGGCAAGATCTGGCCTACTACTTTGTTGAGGCGCGCTGCGGGATCGGTATCGATCTGTATCGGCTTCTCTTTCTCCTTTTTCACCCCCCCGCGTTTTTGGCCTTTCAGAAAAGCTGCTTTAGATGATGTCTATATCGCGGAGAAACTTCTAGAGTTTCGGCCTATATATAGATTTTGATGAGGGTTATGTAACATATAAAGAGAAGATACTCTGCTCCGGCTTGCATTCACCCTCTACTTGACCATGACTCCGGGTACTGAGTTCTTCTGTCTTTGAGATGGGATTTTCCCCTTTCTAATCTGTTGACTTTGTTTCCAAGCTAGCTAGATATTACGGAGTCAGAGATATTACGGAGAATTTCGAGCGAATTTTAGCAATTATGATACTGTCGTACCAGACCAAACAGTACCAGCACAAGTTCTTTGGACGAGAAATTCTAGAATGTTGGAAGGATAGATTCGGAGAAAGAGACAGAGAAAAGAAGATTTCCAATCCAAATCAGAAGGAAGCTAGCCCACTCCGGTGCCCTACCAAGTCTCTCTAGTCCTACTCTACCGGGTCAAGAAAGAGATAAGATAGGTTCTAAATACTTTAGCAACTGTCACTTCCACTACTGCTCTGGAAAGAAGTAATATCCCGGCGCGAAGCGAATACATCCGTGAAAAGCTGACCTAGTTCGAAGAAATACCCAACTTCCCAACTGTCAGTGCCAATCCCTGCTGTGCTATACCCAATAAATGACACCTAGTGTCCCAAGCTCCATTCCCTATTTCCTATGCCTGCCTATCCCATTCCGTACAAGAACCCTGCGTAGTAAGAAATACAGGAATAGATAATAGAGTTTGGTGCCCTAGTGCCGCGTATTTTGCTTATTGACAATAAAAGCCAATACTCAGAGCTTCTTTTCAAAGTCCATTTGTTCTTGCCCGCCCTTAAAAGCACGCGCCTCAATTCTATTGAATATGCGCAATAGGCCGCACAGGAGTTTGATTGCAAGTGAATGAGCTTCTTCTTGAACACATCCTATTCTTCTCACTTGTAGTTTGAATAAGATATAGAGCTTTTAGAAGGAATGCTTTGTTGACACTCAATTCTGACTTTCTTCTATCTGTTCTTGCTAGCGCCCTTAACTTATCTTAGTAATGCGCTATGTTTGCCTACTTATCCTCGCATTTTCACTACTCTACTAGTCAACATACTGAAAGAAGATAAGCTGATTAAGAACATAGAAGACTCTCATTGATGTTGGAATAAGCAAGTAGTGCTCCTATCCGGATTGAGATAGAACTCTTATCAAAGAGAATGGATTACCGAGCAGAAGAAAAGGAAAGCATTCAACTACCAAAACCGAGTTATACAACACCCTAAAGGAAAGGTGTTGTAGTCATTGCACAATCAGTAGAACAATAAGTAGGTTATTATAAGACAGGGGCAGAATGAAGTGTTTCAAGTTTGTTTCTAAAGTAGGAAAGTGAAAGGGACGCAGTGAGAAAGTGAGAAAGAAGTGAGCGGGATGCACGGATCTCAGAAATTGCTTCAGCTTGGCTCAAGGTTGTCCGACAAAAGCAATGAAAGCAACCCCGACCCGCGTGAAGTACTCCACCACTTCTCTATAAAGGAGCTCGTTCGCTTACGCTGTCTCCATCATTCGTGAAATCCGCTTGTCAATTCTTGGTGTAAGACTCACTCGTCAATTCTTTTTTCTTTCATTTTTCACTGATCAGGTGTGATCAGTCTCTTTCATCCGTGTAAAAATTGGGAATTACTCTTCCAACTCGTCCCAGAATTGGCGTTATGGCAAAGAACAAGAAGAAAAATACAGAAGAAATTTGTCCAATAGTAACAAAAGGTGCCTCTACAGGTTGACATCCGATCCAACCTAGTAGTAAGCAATCTGCCAAAAGCAACCAAAATATTCCTTGGTAAATGGGTCGAAAACTTGAACTACGCACATACATATTTTGAAAAAAAGGTAAAGCCAAGAGAGATAGAAAAACTAGTGCTATTGCGGCTACACCTCCCGCTTTGTCAGGTATACTGCGAAGAATTGCATAGATCGGTAGGAAATACCATTCCGGCACAATATGAGGCGGGGTGGACATCGGATTAGCAGGTATATAATTGTCGGGGTGCCCCAAAACATTAGGAGCATAAAAAATGAAAATGGAAAAAAAGATAGCAAAAGCTACCCAACCTACAAGATCCTTGACATAAAAATACGGGTAAAAAGATATTTTATCCATCTCTGAATGTACACCCAATGGATTATTTGATCCATATTGATGCAATGCGGCTAGATGAAGAAGACTGGCGCCTGCTAAAATAAAGGGGAGTAAATAATGAAGACTAAAAAAACGATTTAAGGTGGCATTGTCCACGGAGAAACCACCCCAAAGCCAAGTCACTATGGTATCTCCTACTACAGGTATGGCACTAGCTAAGCTTGTAATTACTGTAGCTCCCCAAAAGCTCATCTGACCCCAAGGTAGTACGTATCCTATAAAAGCTGTCACAATCATTAAGAGGAATATTACAACTCCTATACACCAAACCAATTCCCTAGGACTGCTATAACTCGCATAATATAGACCACGAAAAATATGAAGGTAAACCACAATGAAAAACATACTTGCCCCGTTAGCATGCATATAACGTAGCAACCAGCCCCCTTCAACATCTCTCATAATGTGTTCTACGCTGTTGAAAGCTAGATCAACATGGGGTGTGTAATGCATAGCTAAAAAAACGCCAGTCGCTATCTGAATGACTAAACAAAGACCAGCTAACGAGCCGAAGCTCCACCAATAACTCAGATTGCTCGGGGTTGGATAATCTATCAAATGCTGGTTCAGTGTGGAGGCTATAGGTTGTTTGAGAATAGAGAATCGTTGGTTCCTTATAGTCATTTCTCTGGCGCTATCGTAAAGTACTCAGTCTCCCCAACAAGCAACGGATTGAGCTTTAGAAAACCTAAAGCACGCTCATCCTATTCTTGCTAGAGATATTTTCTGGTGTGGAACTCAGTGAGGAACTACCTTTTTCACTCAGTGAGCAACTACTAATGTTGCGAACAAAGGACACATTAGTAGTTACTCGTCTGTTACGCTTTTGAGAGATACACGAACGTAGTGTATCTCTCGAAAAAGGGTTTCTCAAAAAAGGCCAGAGAGTTCATATGATATTAGCGTGGGTTCTACCAACGAAAATCGAGAATGGGAAAGAAAGCTCCGACTGGCCGGAACAAGACAAACAAAAAAAACAAGGCACAAAACAACGTTCGACTTGCGTGTGTTAAGCATATAGAGCAAGTGCCTTTTGCTACGTACTCTATTCAGCGAAGCGAAATGCAATCCCACTTTTTCTCTTAGGCGAATCGGGTTACCGGCCACTACGGTCCCATTCCGGGACGCTACTGTAGAGCACTTTGGGCCGACGCTTTCTCAATCCAAAATGAGACACAAATCGCGTATTCCACTGAAAAACAGACTGCACTATATATGATATAATTGCAAAAAAAGACACTATTTATGAGTTTCATGAAATGAAAACAAAAACACTATTGTAGAGAAACCCCAAAGAAAAAGCGCCGGACTTGAGGAGCTGGCTGTGTAGAGAGGTCTCCGCTTGATGGTCCGTGGAAAGAGACCTGGGGGTAGCTAAAGATACAGAGAGTTATTGTCGAGAAAGAGTGGTCAAGCGGAATTCAATGTTGCATTCCTAGCCTATTCAAAAGCCTATTTACACTTGCCTTGCTTTAAGGCCTATGAACACCTATTAGCTTGACTTTACTACTTTGAATTGCAAAAAAGGTTTATTGAGTAACGTAGCCATGTGTAGAACGAAAAGTAGAAGAGGATTCTTTATTTCAATGTAAATCGCTAGAGACAGAAAGGCCAAGAAACTATGACACTGGAGGGGTATGTTCGTAAGGTTCTGTAGAAGGAAGGTATGTGCAAAGCAAAACCAGTTGCTATCCCTCTTGCCGCACATTTCAAGCTGTAAAAACATATGTCGCCGACTGATGATGATATGAAATTTCAGAGATGGCGGCAAACGTTCCATATGCTAGTGCAGTGGGCTCTCTCATGTATGCTAGAGTTTGCACACGCCCCGATCTAGCGCATGCTGTGAGTGTGGTGAGCCATGTATAATCCCGGGAAGAAGCATTGGCAAGCAGTTAAGTGGATACTTCTTGGGGAGGTCAAACTTCAGCTCATCTTGAGTTTTATGAAGTGTATATCCGGGTTAATTGGCTATGTGGATTCATACTATGCTGGTTGTCTCGATAGCCGGCGTTCCACTTCTGGTTATGTTTTATCGTTTGGTGGTTGTGCAGTGAGTTGGCGCGCCCGTCTTCAAGATGGCGTTGCTCTTTCTACCGCTGAAGCGGAATATATGGCCATTCCCGATGCTATGAAGGAGGCTATTTGGGGAAATCTGTATGGAGAATTGACTCAGGATGTTCGGAAATTTCAGGTGTTGTGTGATAGCCCAAGTGCAATTTTCCTTACCAAGGATGATATGTTCCCCGAGGAGCGCACTAAACACATTGATTTGAGGTATCATACAGTTCGAGAGATTCTTGCTGAAGGTAACATCATCGTGGTGAAGGTAAACACGGCGGACAACGCTGAAGATATGTTGATGAAGACTCTTCCTAGCACCAAGTTTGAGCATTGCTTGAGCTTGGTGAAGATTACTCGTTAGTCCAATGAATGGCTCTTTGCGGTGACTAGGCCGCCTAGTCCTATGCCTTGACTTGATGACCGATCCAAATGCCGACTCCTATGAATCACATCTTAGAACAAAACCTACTTGACATGCCTGTCTCCCCCTTGTTTGTCCTCAACCCATTTCTTGTTTACCCATTCCATTAAATCACAGAAATCTGAAACCAGCCGAGATCACTCCTCTAGCTCAGCTTCCTCCTAAACCTGAGATTAGAAGAAGCCTGTGAAGATGCAGGCTCTTGGCTCCCAATCCAGTAACAAGAGCAAGCTGCAGTACAAGTACAATCAGAAAGGTATAGATGATTTAGTTAATGCATTTTCATACTCTAGATTGTGAGATGTGGAAGCGCAGTACAATGTTTGATTGAGACCTGTGGTATATCCTTAGTGACATCTTTAGAGAATAGAATTGATATTATTAAAACGGGATCCGTGTTAACTAGTTTTTGAAGAACTGCTTGCTAAGCTAAGGAGTAGTACGAGTAAAGAGAGAAAAGCCTTTGAGCAAAGAAAGCAGATCCTTAACTTGTGGGGACCTAAATGAATATTATGTCTTTGAAGGGCGGTTATTAAGAGATTTGTGGATTCAGCATCATATTTCGATTTTCGCTTTACAGGAAACCAAAAAATTGGCAACCTGATTAATAAATGGCACAGGTTTCCTACCATGGTGTGGTATGACCTGTCTCAGCGCAGCCTGCAATCTCGCCAGCCTGCTCACATAGCACTATGCTGTCAGCTCAGGACGCCTGGAACATCCTCTGAAGAAACGCACGTAGTTAGCCTGATGCTGAAATTCCAAATCAATAATGCTCATTCGTTTTGCTGGGTCTACGTCCGAGCATAGATCCCTAGGTTCGTTTCCTCCCCTCATCATAGCCGCTCTCCATCCCAATTGGTCAGAGGGCCGCCTCAAGAAAAGATGTACGTCCTTCTCTTGTGCTCATACGCTCGGTTCATCCCATCTTCACCCGGGTAGGCTCTCACTCCCTTTGCAAAGCATGTGATATGATCAAAAGAGCTGACTCACCATGGGTCTGCCACTACCTTGGGTCTGACTGACACAGAGGAGAAAGTACTCACTAGAGGATAATCCACCATTATAGAGAGGAACTCCATCCACTCGAGGAACTATAGCTGCCCTAGGAACTCTAGCAAGCTACTCTTTTTCTCTTATCGCTGCACTTTAGAAAGCAAGTAGAACAATCTCAAAACTTTCTAGAGAGTGGAATATGTTTCTCAGTGATATTTTGCAGTCTGTAATATGGAGTAGGTAGGAGTTTCCGGTTTCATAGATCGCTTTAGCAAGAAAAAATCTGTGAAAAAAACGCACCAAGACCTTCGGCCTTCGGAACCTTGCTTTGTTGATGCATAGGAAGTGTTGTTACAGCAAACGAAAGGAACATCATCTGTCTGATTTGGATTAGAAAAACATACATTGAGAAAGTTATGGTACCTAAGGCTCGCTTTAGCACTTATGAATAGAATGGAAAGGGTAATAAGAGAGTTATTCTTAGGCGTATGGAAGGTAAGAAGTGGATTATGAGTGAACCGTTTAAAGGATTGATGGTTCACGCTATTGAATATGCTAAGCCAATTAGTGCTGGTAATGTGCGAGTAATATATTATGATATACTACGTGTATTATATCGTGAAGTGTTCCCTCGACTGGTTGGTTACTCCAAAATGGCTGTTGCCTATTCAATTTATGTAAAAGGTCAAAAGAAGACGGGTACTTACACTTTAGGTCCAGCTATTCAATTAACTGATGCGGGGGGTTATGAAAAACCAACCTTTCGGGAGGAACTTCTAGATTTGTTGGATAATAAGGCTCGTTCAGATAATTCTCGTCTAGCAAGTGTTCAAAGTAATTACTTTCAAGTATACTATGATAAGAAGAGCCATATGGATACTGTCTATCATGAGGTACTATTAGATGATGAGGTAGAAGAGCGTGTTAACGCTGATCTCTCTATATTTGAGAAGGGGGAAGGACTCAAAATCCACTTTAACTTGATCATCGAATGAAACTTTAGGTTCTAAGAAGAATGTAGAATCTAAGTATGTGGATAAATCACTTATCAAGAAGATAGTTGCAAGCGGTACATTGAAGGAGAAGCAAGCGTTCTTTGTGGCAGATATAGAAACTTTTCTGAATGATAATGAAAAAAGTCCCTTATGCTATTGGAATTATACAGGTTGAACCCGAATCAGTATCCACCAGTGAGGAAAGAGCTTCGTGGTATAGCCAAGATTCTTTTAATATGGGTAGCTTTCCTGAGAGGAATGCGAAAATGATGAGTACTTGGGGAGTCCTTAGGAGTTTAGTACAAGGGACTCTAATAAAAAAGATAGATCGTTATTCATTCCATACTCTTCATTCCATACTATAGTGAAAGACTCGGAGTATGTCCACGGCGGGCGCGGAAGAGTAGGATATTCAATCGCCTAAAAGAAGTAGTCTCAATACATGGGCCTCAAACCCCTCCCTTAAATGAAACACTGTTTAGTAAAACACTGAAATATCTAATTGCTGGGCCAGTGTTCAACTTGACACATACGGAACTAACAACGTTGAATGCCCCTTTTCGTTCTACACATTAGTAGTTACTCACTGAGTGAAAAGGATAGTTACGAGCCCAAAAGCGAGAGAATGCCATCCATACTTGTTTACTGAGGAATTTGATGAATCCGCATATGTGTTTATGCCCCGGAAGAATTACTTTATATTGCTGGTGGCTGGCTGAGTGGAGAAAAAGTGAACCATGCACGATTGATTCATTGCTACGTCCAAGGAAGGAAGCGATTTTATGAAAGGTTGCACGCGCATGTCTGAGAAACTGTCAGAAATTCCAACTATTTGTTTATTCTCTTGACTAATGGATTACTTGTTTTTTCGACTAATGGGTTATGGTTCATTGCCTGAAGATCTAAGATGCCGGTTTTGAATTTGAAGTTTCTCAGAGGAAGTATGGGATCGGTAGTAGGTGAAAAAAGAACCCGTCTAATTGAATATGCTACCCTGAAATCCTTACCTCTCATCATTTCCTGTACTTCAAACAACAAAGGAATAGAACCGGATTGATGGTAGTAAAGTCAGTCCATCTGCACTATAAAGACAGACAGATTCCCTCTATTCTTCGTATCACCGCTTTCTATAAGCTTCAGTGAAGCAAAGCACTGCAAGACAGGTGGATATTTCTACTAGTTGAGTTGGAGCTTCAGGCTATTCAATGATATCCCCGTGCATTATATAGTTGAGACGTGTGCTAATATCGATGTAGATCATGAGTTCTTTTTTAGTACATTTATTTATTGCACAGCTATTTTGCCTGTCCTTAAGAAGTATTCAACCTTGGGTTTTATTGATGCCTTACAAGATAGCTCCTCATGGGGCCCTCAGAATTCAGGTTGATGCTAGGATTCACAGAAGTAGAAAGCTCTTTTTTGAGAGCGAGCCTCTGGGGACGTATCAAGCCTTTGGGCCCATACACTATATTCTTTCTGCAGGTTTCTAGGAGGTAGGGCTGTGAAGTTTGTTGATAGTGGTTCGATCGAGGAAGCATAAGAAGGCCTATCTCTTTCTTGACTTAGCGTTTGTCATGGACAATGACTACGCTTCATGGAACAGATGTCCAACTTGCTGGGTGGGGAGTATGAACCTATGTTAGCCCCGACGCAGGTAAACTACTAAAAAGGGACGCGTTTAGGAAAACCTCGCTTGGTTTCAGATTGGGTTGGTCATGGGTTGAGAACAGAAGTGGAATTCTTCTAAGTCTAGTGAAGAAGCTTTATCTTGGTTCTCCAAATTCATCGTAAGAAAGAAGGTTGGGTTTTTTCTTACAAAAAAGAATTTCAGCTACACAAGCCATCTAAAAGTAAGAGGTCCCTTGATGCGGGTTGAGTAATTGCTCGAAATTGCCCAGGTTGCGGGATGAATGCCCTCATAGGAAAAAGCGATAGCTAGAAGTCCTCAACTCAGACTGAATTAGAGCCACTTCCTTTTCTTTTTACCGCTTTTTACTTTACTTATACCTTGATTTGCAAATCCACTAGAGAGTTGAAAGCGTTCTCGAGCGGGAGCACATTAAACGAACAAATTGAGTGAATCAAAACCGAAATAACTTATCTTTGAGTAAGCGCTTAGAAACTACTTCTTTTGAGACTCCAAATCTTTTTCTTTGCCTACTTTGAAACAAAACCGGAAAGTACTAAGATAGTAACGTGTGGTAGCATAAGTATCAATGATGTTGTATAGCAGAGAAAAAACTCATTTGAGCATAACTGAAAGAAAGGTCATATCTCAAGAAAAAAGCGTTGTAACTTGGATCTTGAATAACCATGCCGATGCTCAGAAAGCATTTTCCCATAAAAAGAAGTTTGAGTTTTCTCTCCGGGCTGGTATTAACATGTGATGAAAGGCGCCTCCTAGTAGGAGAGGTAGGTTGGGCTGAAAAGATCGGGCGTTCATCTTATTACTTACTTTTCAAGGTCAACTTAGCCAGCCTGCATCATTCCTTGAATGAAATGGAGTGCTTTTCGTTCGTAACATTAGTAGTTACTCACTGGTCACAGCCTACTTGATTTTTGGTGAGGGCGGGCAGGAGGAAGAAATATCATATTCTCATAAATAGAGTAGAGTTTTTCGTGCTTTCAAACTTCTTTCTTTTCTTTCCTTTTCCAAGAAATAACACTCGCTTCTTTCTCTTACTGGGAATGAACTAAGTGGCGGACTCCATTTAAGAGACTCTCTTCAAAACTTTCCAAATCTGACCTGAGATTCTCATTGAAAAAGCTGTCGTATACGAGCAGAACTTATCACGCGGGATTCTTTGATCATATGGTTAGCCATAATCCAGAGTGGAGAGTCAAGCCGGAATGGATAGCTCTACCCGTTAGAGCAGGTAGGAAGAAAGTGAAACTATCTCTTCTTTCTGCAGTGCGAATTCCAATCGATTATTCCTCTGTTTTCTATTCAGTATAAAATAGGGAATTCCGATCTAGCAAACGAATCAGCAATCAACAACACAAGAGGGGCCCACCTTAGATCTTGACCTGGTCTTGAAGCTCGAATGAATCTACCAGATACTCAAGAGCCTCTCTACTGACTCCTCAGAGAAGAGAGGCGGGGGAGATTGACCAGACTGACTTGATTTTACGGAGGGAGTAGAAAGACCTGGCGCCCCACTCATTTGAATTGGATTTGTACAAGCTAGTCTCGAACTTGCTAAAAGAAGAAGGGTACACCAAGTCGGACTTTCCACTCCTCTTTCTTGCTACTCTCAAATCCCTGTTCATTGATTGACTGGACTTAGTTCCTTTCCTTTAAGGTCTGTAACCAAAGACTCTTCTGGGGTGAAGCATCCACAGGAAATGTAGAATTCAAGACTTTTCTTACTCATTGAATTGAAGTAGCATATTGGAATTACCCCAGTCTTTCATTTCCACTCTTATCAATATTCTAACTTGACTAGCGAGTTTCTTTCCCATAGAGTAGTTAACTTCCTTGTTAATTCCTCTTTTCATTGACATTGTAGAATAAGTGATTGAAGTAGCGCGCGCATATTGTAATGAAACTTTTTATGACTGGAACGAAAGTAACTGGGTTTTGAAAACCAGGAACGAGAGCAACTAATCTGGTAGCTAGCTTTCAGTCTGCTTGTTGACTTACTACTTATAATAGGTAGGAAACAAAAGCTGCAAGATTGGGTTCGTAAGTAGTTACTCACTGCCTAAAAGATAAGAAAGGATGCCAAGCTTCACTTCAACTCAGATATCCGACTTACTACTATGGGGACGAATACTAAATCACGGCTAAAGGACTAGAAACTACAACTGAACTTACGGCTTACAATGTGATAACTAACTTTCAATCTCAATTCTATCTTGTAAGCAGCAGTAGATACGAAAGGAAATTCTTACTACTTTATTCCTGCACTTGCAAACTGCTATCTTACTTCTTAATACATAAGAAACTATAGAGATAAGATCGACTACTACAACTCTCTAAACGAAAGCTGATAGCAAGAATGACACTCAGTAATAAATCTTCGAAGCGAGCTGGAAATACTATGTAAAGGAAAGGAGACAGCCATATCACGACTCTTATTCTTGGCTTTCAATCCGATTTCTTACTTTTCATCTTATAACTGGCAAGCCTACGAGTCAAACTATCGAAACGACTTATGCTTTATAATACTATGTATGGAAATGAGAGATGCACTTGCTACTTGCTGGCTAATAGTATAGAAACGAAAGCAGAACCCACAGCTTAAATGCTTATTTCTGGGTTGGAATCTTATAGCTAATACGCAAGAAAGGAGAAAGCCTAAAAGACTATATACGAGAACGAGCCAGCAAGCCTGGTAGTCTTCACTCCGGCTTCAAGCTACGTAAACACCAACTGCTTTCTCAAACCATTGATACGACAGCTCCATAGTCTAGATACGGCAAGCTAAACGCCGACTTTAATAGCAAGCTTTAATTCTGATATCTGAGATACGAGAATGAACAAGGGGAATTAAGCTATCGACAGCAGCAATCCCGACTTCAAACCTGCCGATTGATACTACTACCGCACTTTGAGTCTTGGCTTGCACTGGAAAACTACTACTCTATCTGGAATCGTGGATTGAAATCGGATTGAGTACTTCCAAACTGATAAGCAAAAGCACTATCGAGAAAGCAAGACGATTACACTACTTGAAATCTTATTTGCAGCCTTGTATTCGAAATTCCAGCTGAAATTCTTGTAGCTGAAAGCCAATCTTATACTTTTGCTGGTCAAACTACAGCTAGAGATGCTTAGCTGCCCTACTAGTGATACGAAAAGCCAAGCCTATTCGCCGCATTCTTATAGCAGTTTTTCTTCCTATTCTTCCAAAATTCCCAGATTTGGATTGGTGACCAGGAGATTCATTAAATGGCTGAGGCAAGGCCTTAGTTAACTAACATATCTGCAAGCTGGTGGCATGTCGATACAAACCGTGTAATCAGTGCCCCGAGAGCAACTTTTTCACGCACAAAGTGATAGTATATTGAAATATGCTTAGTAGGGAAAAACTGGATGAACCGACATGTGGTTGGCCCTGATATTATCAAAAAACAGAAAAGCCGGCTTAGATAAATACCAAGGTATCGTAGGATAAAGGATAACCCAGTCAATTCTGCAGTGGTTGATGCCATTGCAAAATACTCGGCTTCAGCATAGACAGGACCATAGAGTTCTAATCGGACCCCCACCCATGCTAGGGTTACAGATAGACAAAACCGGTGATAGTATATGAGAAAGACAACGCTCCTAGGAAAGAGTCATCTAAACCTGTTTCGGGCTCTCCCTCCGGGGGCATTTCATTTTGTAAGGCATGTGTTAGGTTTTTCCGAGTCAACCTTCGGCCTGTGAATACGCACGCACTAGAGGGCGTTAGCTTTATCGGCTTGTCATTTCCACTTTTCATTTCTGCGCCTAAGCAATTGAACTACGACTTGATTGTAGGAAAGGTAACCTGGGATGGAGATTATACGATTCAGGTTACTCTAGTTTGTTGGATTGGGGATTTGCTAAAGGAAAGGGCGTTAGCGTGGATTCGCTAGGGCGTTAGCCTGATCATGGGCATTTCTTCCAGAGAAAGATTCTTCTCATTCACTAGGGCTTTTTTGAGGGAAGGGCGGCGATGACCAGCTCCTTTCAAACTATCTTACGAGATAAGACAAAGATAGCGTTCATGGAGTGCTCTATTGCGCTATTGGAGCTAGTTCTTTGCGTTTGAATTTACTTCACACATAGCAGACGGATTAGTCCTATTGAATGAACATTGTACAGTAATAGGTATTGCGAGCATTACCTTATGTTGGCGCATTGCATCACGAGAATGCGGGTGCACAGCAGCAAGGTGCATGGAGAGGAAAGTGGTATCGCCGCACAATTGCCACTTTGGTCCCAGCCTAGTTAAGTAATCTAAGCCAAGAATCATATCATAGCAAAGTAACCCATATTATCCTTATTATAGAGGAAGATTTCTTTGAGGTTAGAAAAACTCTTTCTAGAGTGGCTAAATCCACAGCTCCCCAGGTTCACGTCCGTGGGGTCCTTTCTCACTTTCGTCGATAGGGGAATCGTGCTTTTGCTGGATTGGTAGTCGGCCTATCGAGGGAAATCCATGAGTAGGACGATTTGACGAGGTTTCCTACTCCCCTTCCACCCAGCATTGAAAATCACCCTCAAACCATCTGCTGGCATCAAAGAGGAGAACCGATCCAATGCATTGGAGAATAGAATAGATCAAAACTTTCTTGTAGCTTTTTTTCCATGCCGATTATTTCTTTGACTGATAGAAAAATCAAAGAATAGACTGGCCTTTTCCTTTATATAGGATTCTGACAAGCGGGGCGCTCCGCCGCCCTTATGTTCTAAAGTAGATAGCTCTAGAAGAGGAACGCTTGGAAAGGCATAAACCCGATTTAGTAGAAGCGAAGAGGCCAATAGCCGATAGCTGATGTCACTAGCCTGAACTTCTTTATCCACTTTCAAACTGATGGGAGTACGGCTTTCTTCTCGGAAGGTTTCAATCTAGAAACCGGAAATACCAGAAAAGACAGATAGATATCTTATCATAACCCATTTCTAGCAATTTTCTTATACCGGTGGAAAAGAAGACCATATGTTTATGATCGAATAGTAGCTGCTTGAGCACGAACATAGCCTTTCTTCCGGTGGTATTTCAAAGAAGTCAGCTTTCTTTCTATTACGCGGCACCGTCGTGTGTGATCTTTGACAATCACTCTACGATATTTTCCCACTATCGAAATTGGTCAAAAAACAGGTGAAAATGGTAAAGGAAGAAAAAATCTATTAAATAAGAAACAGTGCTAGATGTATCAAAAAAGTCCTGAGCAGTACTATAACGTATGTATCAAGAAACAATGCTAGTAGCTGTAGATCACTCAGTTGGTTAGAGCAAAGTCAGGTTTCCTTCACCAAAAGGTGGTTAACGCCTAGCCTAGAAATTCATGTGAATGAAGTGCTGACTTTGTCTCTTACTACACTACAGAAGTGGATCTACTTTCTAATTTCTAACACGGCTTTTCATCTTCTATTTCAGTGATTTGCTTAGCATTGCAACCGAACTGATTCGAACGAACCCGCGGGGCCTGTCTTTCTTCTTTAGAAGTGGAACTCTGGAGCAGGGAAAGTTTTTTCATTCGTATGTTCTCGTTGCCTTGCCGGGTTGACTTGAGTGTGAGTGTGTTCGTCTAGTTTTTCCGTTGTCAGTCGGAACCCTTGGGTGGGTGGCCATTCTATTCCCTAGGCCCTGACTATGGAATAATTTTCGCCATCGATCCTTTGCTCTCATACAGGTGTGAACAAGTCGGTTGTGATCATGCCCAACCCAAAGAAGCCACAAGTCTTTCTAGAATCTGCTCTTTAAGGTCGATGAAGCCTTGTAAGAATGTCAGAGTACTCAACGGGTATAAAAACGGAGAAATAGGCCAGATTCATATATCGATATCGAAACTTACAGCGGAAAACCAGTGCACTTTCAAACCTTCTCATCAAACTGGGGTTGAACCAGGAATGCTCCGCGCCTGTTAGGGCTCACTAATCTGGACCTCCTCCTTCCGGGCCTTGATATTGATTGAGATAGCCATGCCAAGGAATTCAAGAAAGAACGGGCTATGAACCTTTGAAACAGCAGATCTTTATGAGATGAGAGAACTAGCACGAAGAAATCCACGGATGAGATCCAATAAAGCTTTTGAACCAGGAGAGATCATGCTATGTATGAACCAAGGCCGAGAACCGGTCAACCTTTCACTTTAGGATGAGGGCGCTAACCCGGGTATGAAAATGGAGATGCAAACTACTCTACTACTTGTATACGCCGAACACAGCTCGATAAGCTATTCATCACTCAACTAGACGAAATGAGATAAGAGAAGGTCATCGGAAGTAGGAAGTCAAGTATGTGCACACACATCTCGAGAACCCTCCTTAAGTTAAGTACAGCCGAACTTTCAAAAGGCGCTTGCTTATACCTCGCCCCGAAAGGCACTTGCTTTTACCTCTACTCGAGAACTCGCTTATACCTCTACTCGAATTGCTTGACTTTCAACAGGAACAGGAACTTGCTTTATTATGGAAGTCTTCCCAAGGCAAGGATAGATCGGAAACTCTGTATTTGAGGGCATCATCTCTGTCCTGTCGGTGTGGTCAACACAGCAACCCAGCCGGTTGTCTTGTCAGAGTCACAAGCTTCTCGTACGTACAAGTGCTACATATGTGCTAGCTTCTTTGCGAGGAGCATGCCAATGTGGATCCCCAGCTAGCAGGCCCTTTCACGGCTATGTATGTACCAGGCCAATCCATGAGCGTAACAATGACCGGGTAATTGGACGACGACCTGCCAGGGGAGGAAATGGAATCATGCATGATCAGTTACCAACTCTCTCCAATCAGTCGATTGCATTGATCCATAATCAAAGACCACCATCCCCTTCCACCATGCATGGAACGCACTCTGCTTAAAGAAATCTGAACCATGAGAAACGCTAGTCACTGCAGCAGACATTGCACCACTAGGAAGTTGGTCGACTAGTAACTCAACGAGACTAGATCAATCCGGACAAAACAAAGCGATCGAGCTAGGGCATACATGTAGACCGTACCGGCATATCATAGCCCTCACGCAACGCAGCAATTCGATCCCGGCCGAATCATCACGGTCGATACATATTCGGTTGGCTTCCTAGATCGGCATGCATAGCCATCCTAAGCCCGGTCAGGCAGCCAGCCTCTCTGTCTCCCACGTTCCCACCTGCACCACCACCATGGACCCGCCAGCCACTAGAGTCTATAGAAACCCCTGCACTCCCCCACGCCCAACCACTGAACAAGATGAACGCTTGCTCTCCCGTCGTCTTAGCTTCTGCTTCCTACTAGCTAGTGAGAGTGGAGGAATCATTGGCTTCAAATGCACGCTGGAGTAGCCGATTTGGGACATCATCTATTGGATCAGCCAAAAGTCATAGCCCTTAAGCAGTAGAAGAAAGAAGGAAAGAATGATAGGAAGCAGGCCAGGGTTGAGTAAAATGATCTGAGGCCAGCTCGCTCCTTCCTTGATCAAAGAAGGCGTCGACATAGACGGATCTAGAAGCAATAGAAATCACAGATCAAAAGTCAAGATCATGGTTCAACTCATTTTGATGTTATACACATGGCTTGGCTACGTTATTCACTGGCCACGGTACTTTCGGAGATGTATGGAATCTCATCACTTTGCTCCCAGAGAATATCTTCTTTCGCTTCACCTTCACCAAAAGAGAAACAGGATGAAAATAGAGTTATCTAAGCTAGGAACCACGCTTCCAATTCTTCTTCGCGTGATCCTGTTCCGCAACTGGCAACCTCGAAACCACTCGGTTATATCACTTTTTTCGAAGCTGAAATCAGATGAGGGTTGTTGCATTGGGATAAATCCTCCTTTAGTTTCTCAAGAGCATCAACCGGGGGTGGACGTATGAAATCGAGATTCAGGAAAAGACACCTAAGATGCTAATAATGACTCCACTGCACCCGCTTAAAGCTTTACCACTACATGAATTGCTCAACTCAGCTACCAGTCTTGCGCCATTAAAGAAAGGTTGGCCCAAACAAAAGATACCACTTCTTATGCATATTCTAAGGTTCCTATGCCTGAACCTTTACCAAATCAAGGTAATAATGCGACCGATTCACCAGAAAAAGCGGAAACAAACCTGCCAATCCCACTTCTGGCAACCCATGCTGACCTTGTTTCCCTATCCGCGACTACCCTTAAGAGAGTAGAGTCATTCTGCCTGGATTCGCAGGGGTTCGAGTTGAGAGCTCTTCCAAAATCTTATTAAGCGATTCCAAAGGGAGCTACCTCTACCGCTCTTGTCGGCTATGCTGTGCTGCGCTATTCTCTTCTATTCTCCCTATGTGCCAATTCAAAAAACATGCCGTGCCACTGTTGATCCCATCTTCCAACGGATTCTTCGCCAGCACCCACAAGGCGGGTTGCCAATGCCTGTCCCGCGCCAGTACCTCGGCTTCCCCTGGGCATAAAGCCGGAGAAACATCTCGTCTTTCGGTTGGGACACACACTGTTAAGAGCCCACCTCCTCCGCCAGGTTTGGACCTGTGCTCGTACAAGACTGCTGGCTGGATTGCCGTTCTCCTTCCCGTTCGGCGAGGCCCCATCCCTTATGTTGATATCGGGTCCATACCCCAACTCCTATTTCTATGTTATGAACCTTGTCATTATGAAGGCTATGCCTTCTTACGCGTAACCCAACCTTGTATTCCACATCCATCCAACCCACCACCCAACCAATGATAGGGGTTATCCTTTTTGATAAACGACGATACTGAACCGAGGCAGATACAGCTCTATTCGTTATTGTTCCAATCCGCATCTGTTTCTGCTTGGGACACATAAACATGAAAAAGTGTTGTCTAGAGCCGCGGGGAGGCAACCAAGGTATGAAATAGGGATCTGGTTATATGCTCTGACTAAACTCTCCCTTAACCATGCATGGGCTTTAGCTGGTCCAGAAAGGTTCATTTCCAGAGGGAAGGTTGTCTCTGTTCCAGAACAGAAAGGTTCATTTCCAGAGGGGAGGATGTCTCCGTTTCCAGCTTTTGAGCTTGGCTTGAGGAAAATAGGTTTCTACCATGGATCTCCGTCTCTGTGAAGAACGCAAGAAAAGAGAATTATAGAGATGATGGGAAGATCAAGTCAAGGATAAGGGTCATCTATTCCATTAAGTAGTAGAGGAAGAGAGATAGGATGTATCGAGGCGAGGGATAGCTTGGTTCATTAGTCTGGGTTTGATCTTCTTTTTGTGAAGGATCGAGGCTGTATTTCGAACCTTGTCTAAGGGATCTCTGTATGCGGGCACATATCTACTCGACTCTTTTATTTCCCTACCCCATTCCAAGTTCTTTGCTTGAGCTTGAAGGGATAGTACTTATGCCTGCCTTATTAGACTACTTGACTCGCCATCTCCATATCATAGCTTAGGTTCTTTCCTTGCTTCATAGGTTTCCGGGCTAACTTATCCTTGGCTTGCTTTCATCACTAACAGTCTTCCGTTCCGAGGAATACTCTCTTTGGGAAAGAGAGGATTACTCTTAGACTACTTACTTATTCTTATTTGAGATTATGCTTCCCCTATTCTTCTTGGAAATAAGAAGATGTATTTTCAATTGATATGTTTCCAGGCTCAAGGTCTACTGTTTCATAGGTTACCATTCCTGGATTGATCTCTATTTCATACCAAGTCCAGAAGGAGAAGGAGAAGCTAGCTTGTGGGAAGGAGAAGGAGACGCATTAGCATAAGGAGAAGCAGACTCATTAGCATAAGGAGAAGCATGTGGACAAGGCACGGCACCAAACCAATGGGAGGAACGGGTATCTATAGTGATAGTGATAATGAAAGGGAAGGGGCTTGGTGGATAGGAAAGAGCTGGTATAGCAAGTCAAGGGAATAGTTCGATATCTTGAATGCATGCTTATGTTTGATACTGCAGATGGGTGTGCCAGAGTAGAAATAGGAATAGGATTAGGCCTAGTATTTGTCAAAGATTTCTTGGCAAGAGAGTCTAGCGTAGCTCTTTGAGCATTCCCATAAGCCCTTTCTGGGGTTTAATCAAAAGCATCCATGCCAGGGCGTAGAGGACGCATCTTTTGAACCAAAAGCAAAGAAAGTCCCCTTGACTGAGAGCGCCAAAAGGGTCAACGGCTGTAAAGAAGATAGACGTGCGGGACCCCCTTCTCAACTTCATGCTTGAATTCATGTGTACGTCCTTCTGTTTGTGAAAACCCGACCCCTGTTTCTTCCTCTTTCTCCTGGCGAAATAGCAGCTCCTTCTTTCTAGCTGCCAGAGCCAAAAGTCTCACCCTTCGTTGAAAAAGTTGTTATACTTACTGATTGATCACAACTGCCAAACCCTATGATTGATTCCATGCGCACATAGCCGACAAATCCCCTACTTTTCTTCGGTCGGGACGCCCGAGATCGAATAAGGAAATGACAGGGCAAACTCATCCATTCTCGAACCCGTACTTTCCACTGTTTGACCTGTTTGCCTGCCTTACGTATACTTTACGTGTGTCGGGGGAGAGTACTATAGAAAAACTCCTGATCGACGACAGAAAAGAAGAGAAGAGAGGTAGCAAGCTATGATCCTTTTGAGTCCAGGGCAGGCCCAATGCAAGGAACTGTTTTGTTCTTCGAGGAAGAAGAACATAACATGTTGAGTTTCGGATAATTTTGATTACGAATACGAATTAGACGGATCACTTGCCAGGTCATCCCGGACTTCGCATGTCTGCTACAAAAGATTTGAATTAGGAGGATTCCGGGAGTTATTTTGTTTTCAGAAGAAACCTTCTATTACTGGTGCATTTACTTATATAGTCTTCCCCGCAGTACTGCAGCCCGCCAATAGGAAAGGAATGAGACCCTTCTCGACTTAGCGGATTGACTAATTCTTTAGCCTTTCCAACTGTAGGAGCCCATCCTCTTATGAGATAGATCGCCATTGACCACCTAAGCAACCCAAGACACCAAAATAACAGAAAAGAGGAGATTCTCCACCGCAAAGCAACAAATAGCAAGTGAACTATCAGCATTTTGATTCCCCTTAATTACTATCCCTGCTATTTACGTGGATGACCGTGGGGGTTCTGGATCCTGAGAATCTACTCGAGCAATGGAAAGGTACCGGTTGAGGGGAAGTGCTCTAAAGGTTGTAGATTATGGTTCATATCAGGTTCCTGGGAAGCAAAGTAAAGTACTGGGACTGTTGCCTGCGCAAGTATCTTAGCCAGGTTGAGTAGTGGTTCATCGCTTTCCAGGTTCCCGTAGTAACCATTGGTGGTTCCTATCCTAGCCTAGCTTTCTTCCTTTGATGCTGAATTGAGTGTAGTGCCGCAGTTGGGTCTCTCCTAGACTTCCCGTATGTCAAATAGGTAAATCTTTGTTGATAACATCCCTGCTGTTCTTTAAGCATTCCCAAAAGAGTCATTCCTGGACGGCACATCTTTTCAATCAAATGCATCGAACTTAGAGTGGGCCATCAACTCTCAAATTCGCATAGTCTAAGAGGATCGACAAATTCCCTAATGGGAAACCGAGACCAATAAAATCAAATAACTAGGCCTCTTTTGGTTCGTAACTACTAATGTTACGAACCAAAAGAGCTCACAGGGGAAAGTTTCTTAGAGCATTAAATGAACCTGTCAACTTTTTATACAAAAGGAAACTTGTCCTTGTTACACTTTCTTGTAGCAATAAAACGTTGAACTACTCTTCTTCTACTTGTTTTTTATTGCAAAAAAATCCTTTTTGAAGGGGTTGGCTAAGCAGTAGAAGAAGCATACAGCTAGCTAATAAATAGGAAAGAAAAGTTCATTATAAGAAATATCCATTTCATTTTTCCTATTAAAGGAAGGAAGACCTAATCAATCATTTTTGACTTTCTATTCACCATATAGAATCATAATATTCTATTGCTTTTTTGATTATTTTCATATAATCAAAAAAAATAATAAAAAAAAGAAATTCGGAACAGTTGGTTAACTGCTTCACTCAATGGATTAGAGAGAGCATTTATCTGAGGAGTCGTCAAATTGGCAAGTGGGGCAAGAATGCTTTATCCAATAGATCTATCTGGGATTCTTTTATCCTTTTTTTAGGTTCACTAGGATTCTTAGTGGTTGGAACTTCCAGTTATCTTGAGAAAAATCTCATATCCGTATTTCCATCTCAAGAAATCCTTTTTTTTCCCCAAGGAATCGTAATGTCTTTCTACGGGATCGCAGGTCTATTCATGAGTTCCTACTTGTGGTGCACAATTTTTTGGAATGTAGGTAGTGGTTATGACCAATTTGATAGAAAAAAAGGAATAGTTTGTATTTTTCGTTGGGGATTTCCTGGACTAAATCGTCGCATCTTTCTTCGCTTTCTTATGAAAGATATTCAATCAATCAGAATTGAGGATAAAGAGGGCTTTGATTCTCGTCGTGTACTTTATATGGAAATCAGGGGTCAAGGGTCTATTCCTTTGACTCGTACGGATGATAATTTCTTGACGCCGCGCGAGATTGAACAAAAAGCTGTCGAATTGGCCTATTTTTTGTGTGTACCCATTGAAGTATTTTGAAATGAATTGAAAAATCAAAGTTTTCTCAGACAGAAGAAAAGGAATTCACGGATTCCATTTTGAATCCAATTGAAGTCTTTTCTAAATGTTCATTCGAACAAAACATATTCCATTCTTCGATTTTCTTTTCCCTTGTTTCACCGATTCACACCGAATAAAATACAGATAGAATAAAACAAAAAAGAGTAGGACATAGAAAAAGAGGAATACGTATATGAAATTCCAATGAATATTACTATAATAAATTCGAATAAATAGATTCTGAAATTCATAATCAATTCAGAAAAGAAGAAATTTTTGGTATACTATTTTTTGATATGCCAAATATAGCTCGTATACGTATGTGTGGGTTCCAACCCCATCCTGGTATACTAGAAAATTGCTACTAGAAAAAAAGTAGAACTAATAAATTACAGTCAAAAAAAAAAGAACCTTTATTCTATTTCTATACTCTTTCTAGATCTTCAAAATCTAAGAACTAATTTAGTATAGAAAGAAAATAAGAATAGATCCATAGATTCAATACCGTGCTTGTTAGAAAACTCGTGTTTCATTCAATCAAAGAAATAAATATCATTTAGAGTCATTGGATAAAAGAGGTTGATTAAGTATTTCATTTACAAATCAAAAATGAAAAAAAAGAAAACATTGTCTTCTTTCCCATATTTTGCATCTATAGCATTTTGGCCCTGGTCAGTCTTTCTTGCATTTCCAAAATGTTTGGAACTTTTGATTAGTAATTGGTGGAATACTAGTCAATCCGAAACTCTCTTGAATAGAATTCAAGAGAAACATGTTCTAGAAAGATTCATAGAATTAGAAGAGCTTTTTCTGTTAGAAGAAATGGACTTGGAAACATATATCAAAAAACCCCATATAGGAATCCACAAGGAAACGATCCAATTAGTTAAAACATGCAATGGATATAATCTTCATATCCTTTTGCATTTCTCAACAAATAGAATCTGTTTCAGTATTTTCAGTGGTTATTTTATTCTGAGTAATGAGGAACTTATCATTCTTAATTCATGGGGTCAAGAATTCCTATCTAACTTAAGTGACACAATAAAAGCTTTCTCAATTCTTTTAGTTACTGATTTAGGAATTGGATTTCATTCAACTCATGGTTGGGAACTCCTAATTGGTTCAGTCTACAACGATTTTGGGTTGGCACATAAGGATGAGATTCTATCTGGTCTTGTTTCTACTTTTCCAGTTATTTTAGATACTATTGTGAAATATTGGATCTTCCATTATTGAAATCGTGTATCTCCCTCGCTTGTAGTAATTTATCATTCAATGAATGAATGAAGAACTCATTTGATTTCTTATAGAAATTCCATCAGAACCCTTTTTCTTTCTCAAATCAAAAGGATCATTTTCAATCTTAATGACTTTTTTGTATTTTGACCTGTTCAAGATATTAGTCCTATATTCTAAAAGAACTATTCCAGTACAATGACAACAGATTTTTGATAGGGAACTATACTAGTTCCTTATCTAATTTATTGTCAAAATTCTAGGATTTCTAATTGGCCATGCAAAATAGAAATCCTTTTTCTTGGAGAAAAAAACAAATGGCTCGATCCATTTATGTTTCTGTATCGATCATGATATATGTACTAAGTCAGGTATCTATTTCGAATGCATATCCCATTTTTGCACAACAGGGTTATGAAAATCCGCGAGAAACAACTGGACGAATTGTATGTGCCAATTGTCACTTAGCTAATAAGCCCGTGGAGATTGAAGTTCCGCAAGCTGTGCTTCCTGATACTGTATTTGAAGCCATTGTTCGAATTCCTTATGATATGCAATTGAAACAAGTTCTTGCTAATGGTCAAAAAGGGGGTTTGAATGTGGGTGCTGTTCTTATTTTACCTGAGGGGTTTGAGCTAGCTCCAACTGATCGTATTTCTCCTGAGTTGAAAGAAAAGATAGGAAATTTGTCTTTTCAGAGTTATCGTCCCAATAAGAAAAATATTCTTGTGATAGGTCCTGTTCCTGGTCAGAAATCTAGTGAAATTGTCTTTCCCATTCTTCTTCCCGCGCACAAGCCAAGTAGTACTTTGATCGACGAGTTAGACTGGTATACCCATTTAAGTGCTGCTAGCTCAATCTTTTCCAACAACCAAGGAAAGTAGGCGCGAGTGAGCCCAGGGAAAAGGAATACAACTGAGCAAGATAACCCCGGATTACATAAATAGTTAAGCTTGGCTAGGCAACCACGTCAAAACTTCCTCCTCGACAAGGCAGGCCGAGCAGGGTAGTTTTTTTCCACCAGGGGAGTGAAACGGAGGAAATTAGAGATGCTCGGATACAATCAATACATTTCTCTCCCCCTATATATTGGAGAAAGTGGGTTCCAGCCAATCCTAAGTGTTTTTCGAGCCTAGCGACTAGCTTTCAGATAATATGCATTTCCTGTCCTAAGGTAAGCGAGTAGGTAAGCAGAAAGATTTACCAAGGTAGCAAAGAAGAAATACTTTAGGCAAGCGGGTTATCTTTCTTTTCTTTGCCAAGTCAGCTAGGCGCGTAGCGGTAAGAAAATCTACCATAAGCCGTCCTTTTTCGCCTGTTTCAGTAACTGCGGGTAAATAACTACTCATAGTTTCTCAGAGAAGTGCTTCTATCATCAGCGAGAGTTGACTTTGCTGCCGAGGATAGATAGATTTATTGACATAATTGGGCCGGGGCAGAAAGAAATCTGAAAAGGATTCCCCTTATGCATATGCCTATTAGCACTCTGCGCCCTTTCATTTTTCTTCGCTATGCTACGCTAGATGAGCAATACCTCTCTCCCCTTCCTAACCAAGAGGTCTTCTACGTGGTAAAGGCTCTGGTCTCTTACCAGTCACTGGTAAGCTCAAAATTCTGACAAGCTATAAAAAGATCGCAGCTGGTTCACTATATCATCACCCTGCCCGGTTCCTCCTTTCTTCAAAATCACTTGGTTCACACTATTTCTCAATTTTCTTTCTTCTCTTGTGGACTCCTTCTCCATCCAATAAAAAGTGGTGACAAAGCGGGTTTGAGTGACTATACGATTTAGTAGACGAAGGAAGCAAGAGAGTAGCGCATTCTCCAAGAGATTCAGTCCAAAAGGAGGAGATCTTGAAAGCATTGTTTTCCAACTGCAGAATGGCTCACGGAGGTTCAAGAGAGTTATAAAGGGCACCAGGAAAGAACAGCAATGCTTCAATCTGAAGAGAAGAGTAAAGACTGGACTATTGAAGGAGGAATCTAGAAATCTCAAGGAAGGAGGAAAAGTGTAGGGAAAGAGAAGCAAATGAGTAGTAAAAAGCAAGGAGGTGCGCGGCACAGGCTAAAATGGTACCACAGAGACAAACCAGGAGCGGCAGCTATTAAGAGTCCTATTGGTCAATTGGTTTCCGAAACTATATACTGGACTATTGATATTGAATTGAGAGCAAAAGAAAATCCCTTAATCACCGTTGACTCCAGAGAAATGAATTTAGGTCGGGATGAGCTGAGCATTTAGGTAAGTCGGAAAAAAACCAATACAGATTGCTTTCTTTTGTTGTTGGAGAGGGAGATCCTACTTCGATGAATAAGCCTTTTCTACTATCGAGTGAAGCGGGCTACTTATGTCATATGAAAAGAATTACGTAGTATAGAGAAAGGTTTTTCTCCTCCAACATTACCTGACCTATGTGGGCCAAACCCAACTTAACCAATGGATGGTGCGCCGGCCTCCCTCCCTTCAGGCTTAGATATAGACCAAGAGACCTACCTTCCCTCCTCAATAAGCATCGAGGTCTTTGCGCGCACATTGGCGATATTCTTGCACTTACGAAGCGAAGGGAAACTTTTGATCAGACATAAAGTAAGTTCGCGTGTGTTCATTTCCGATGAAAGTGAGCGCCTCTACAACTTTTGCATTTCCTGGATGTGGATGTATGGGACTTGTGCATTGTCATTTTAGTGTGTGACTTTTGCCCCACCCCAGGGATCTCTTTCTTGACCACTCACTTTTCATAGGTATACCCTTGACTTTGACACTTCGCGCCTGCCTGGCTTGAACATTGACTTTCTAATTGGCTCAATCTTACCGCTGCGCGCCTAGTTGGATTGGCTAGTTTCAGCACTGATGTTATTGACTCCGCTTCAATTGCACCGTAGGCAAGCCTTGGGCCAGGAGAGTTTGAGGCATAATGCGGGTGTTTTTAGCCGGGCGAGTGTCGAATCTTTGTCAATCAGGTCCTTTGACTCATATTCATGTGCTCTTCTTGTTCGAGAATCCGCAACCGAAAGGATTGATCTCATACCAGTGAGCCGCGAGAGGAATCGGCATCGCGTAGAGCAAGATGTGGAATATTAGGCCTTAGCAAGGCTGAGCATTGACCATGGTAAGATACTTTATCCAACACGAAAACAGCGGTACGGTAAAGGAACGGAGGAAAGATCTCTTCTGACTCTTACTTAGACGACTTCAAAAAGCATCTTCCTCTATCAACTAGACTCGATGGACACTGTTTTCGTCTTTCTTTTTCTTACGGATTGGTAAAAAGCACTTTTCTATCTTTTAGCTTGGGTAGTAAGGCTCTTTACGAAAGAGAGAAAGAAATTCTTCCATAGGTTATGTATGCTGAAACTTCTCACTTATTAAGTTTCGAGTTGTAGCTCTGTTTACCACAAAACCCACCCTTTTTTCTCTATATCCTATCTTTCTATGAAATACATACAACCCTTCTGCCTGTTGGATAATCTATAACCAAAGCTATACAGTTCTTCACGAGTGCCTTACAACTGGGATATTATCCAGATTATCGAAGTCTATTCATTCTCACTTCGATGCCGTATCCCTCTTTAAGCACAATTGGGAAATGCTTTTGGCAGTTCCTACATCTACCAGCTCTTCTGAAAAATCGAGGCCGCGTTGGTGCAAATTCCTTTTTTCTGAAAGAGTAGCTAGTCTAATTTAGCTAAGTTTGATACTCCCTCCCAAGAAGGAAGGCATTTTGGGGTGGGTATTCAAGCGTAAGTAAAGCGTACCGCGTTTACATCCTAGCGTTACAGATCATACATAGTTGAATCGGCGGTGTCTTTTTGTTTTGACGAGACTATTTACTGAACTCTATTCTTTCGTTTCGGCTCATAGAACAATTTCTTTTTTTGTTTGCCAGAGGAAGTTGGGAGGTGGTTCTCGGGAGCATGAACCCGATTTGCAGATAGCTTGAAGGCAGGAAAAGCGGACTAAAATACTCATTATTTCACAACGGAGAATAGTGATAGAGCCATATCAATCTCAATTGAAACCATTATCATCCTAAACTTGATTATTCTAATGTCCCTTCATTTCTTTGTTTTCGCACTGCATGTTTTTTCGAACAGACTTGGAATTAGTGGCTAATTGCCTTTTCCTCATTTTTCAAAAGGTGTTGTGCAAAGTCGAGCTTATAGAAGTTTGCCCTAAGCTGGTGCTGGAAAGGCTTCCCATTTCAATCAACCTCCATGAGCTTTCTTACACCATAAATACTCTGCGGCATGATGATCTCAGTGCTGAACAAAATACCTCATGCTCTAGAACAATGGATGAGTCACAACCCTGAGCACCGGTAACAAAAGTCTTTTCTGATAAGAGTACGGATTGAAATGTTGCGAGAGAACCTCTGAGAAAATATGATAATCCCTGACAAGAAATGGGTAATCGAATATAAGATGCAACGGCAGCATGCTATGGCAGCCATGAATCACCAGCAACTCTAGCAGCAGCGGTAATTTACCTTCTTTCTTCTTAATAAACTCTTGATCTTCTTCTTGCTTCAAGAAAATCTCCAACAAAAGCGGTGCAGTACTTGATCTCCTAACCGGTTTTTTCAGAAAAGTAGGTTCCCTCTAGCTAGCCTAGCTTCCGATTGAATGCGTAGCAAAGGAAAGTCCCAGAGGACCAAGCTACGTTGAGAACTGAGCTCATGCGGGCCTTCTAACAACTAAAGCTTTAAGCAACTTCTAATCTCCAACCTCCGAAGTAACTAAAGGTTGGGACTCATGTGTAGGTTCTCAGAGAAAACCCAGGAGAGTTGATGCGAGGATACAAGAAAAACAGGCATTATTTATCAAAGCATTTTTTGACTCAACTCAGCACCCTCTATACATAGGTGTGAAAGAGAATAGAAGTTCTGTGGCCCGTACTTCACGAGCCTTTTTCTATATGAAATGCTGAGTGATTTACAAGAAGAAACCTTAAAAAGAACATGGTTACAGCTCATTAACAAAGGCTACATTTATTTGACTTGGATAATCAATATTATTTTGACGAAACAACGAGAGAGGGTTTTGGAATTCAAAGAGTTTAGTTGTTATGAGGATTTGTTTCAGCTTAGAGAAATAAGACGTACCTGCATGGTGTTTTATGACTATCTGTTTTTGGCACCATTCTATTAGCCCAGGGAGGGCAGTCGACAATTTCGAAAGATATGCTCTGAGGTAGCAACATTTGATTCAACGGAAATGCAAGTCGTACGAGGATAATTCCGTTTTGAGTAGGAATCACCTATATGCAAAAGTCCTACATCCCATTTTCCCTAATACGAGACCTATATTTCTGACCAAAAGTAGGAAACCTCGGTCAAAACGTCCTACTTGGTTTTTTCCCTAAGGTGAGTATCTGATTGTATGACCAAAAGTAGTCGTTTTGCATATAGGCTGGCATAAAAAGTGCATTTGCAAAATGCACTTACTGAGGGCAAAGTGGGTTTCTTCCTTTTCTCGGTAGGGAAGTATCAAAAGTGGCACTTTTCAAAGTGTCTTACTGAGGGAAAAGCGGTTTGATCACTTTTGACTATGGCTGGCATAAAACAAAAGAGATTTTCCTTCCCTCTGGTGAATAGATGTTCTCTTTCTTCTTCTAGTCAGTATAATTCCGAACTTAATCAATTAATGGCTATCTTGCTAGATCGAATTCGGATTATGTCCGCTGGTACTGAATCCTACACTCCTCTTACTAAAGTGAGTCAGATGCGTACGCAATAGAGTAGTAATAGATTTGATCCATTGATTCGAAGCTCTGAAGAGATAAAGGCTTGGACTGGTACTCAATCAAGTAGATGAAAAAAGGGAAGATCATTCAGGTATACGGGATTGCTCCCCTCTATGGTCTCAGTACCTCATTCATCAGTCGCATAAAGGTACTCGGTGCGTGCATGGGTGAGACTGAACGGCATCACGAGCCAAGAAAAGAGGGCAGGAGCTTACGGATCTTGTTTGGGGTTGCCCCGGCCGGGTTCCAATTGGAGTTTGAGGAACCATTTGAGTATCTTACTAGTCCATTTCGAATCCGCTTCGCGCCTTATCTGTCACTGTAGCTGCCTCGTCTTCGGCTTGAAGGGTTGTGAACTAACCTCTGCCTTTTGCAGCCAGACAACTGGCAGATAAGCCGAGCATCTAAAGAACATAAGATCCGGCATAAAAGGCATATTTTTTTTCTAGGGAAATTTGAACAAGCAGACATCTCAAACATTGATAAGGGAGGAGGAGGATGACATTCTTTGAATCCGAATGGCAAGGCTTGCTAACTCGCAGGATCGCTTATGCCATAAGTAGAGAGACCTTATGCGAACTTTAGGAAGATTAAGACATAAGTGCTAACTCACTAATTCTAACAACAGTTAGTCGACCGAGAACACCTAACTAAGAGTCGCACCATTGGGCAACCTATCGGACAAGGTCACGGACGTCTGGCAACTAAAATAAAACAATGGTCACTCCTAGTTTGAGTCGTCGAAGGCAAGGCAGCGAGTTTTGAGGAGTACTCGGCTTATTAAATGTTTCTGTCCTCGGTCCACTTCTGTCCATTCCTATCTCTAGATTCATTGTAAAATAGCATATGTAACATACGGTGTTTCTTAAAATGTTTTCTAATTGAAACACCAAGCAAAAGAAAGAAAAGAGTACTAGCTCTAAGAGAAAGCGGATAAGCACAATAGCGAGCGGATAAGCACAAGAGAAAGCTACAGATCAATAGAAAGCTACAGACAGCTATAATAGGCAAGTAAGCCCTGGAAGGAAAGAAAGGAAAGAGAGGGCGGTACGGTTTATTGCTTTCTGCCATCCACTAATGGATTTCCTGGCTCTCCGGTTTGGGGCGGCATAGCACAGTAAGGTGTTAGTTACCCATGCCTTGATTGACCTTATCCCCTCTGCCTGAGATGAGAGTGAATTCACTGCTTCGGGAGCTATGGGTTATACTTCCTTCTAAAAGATACCTGGCCTGGCACTGATATAGCGCGTGCTACTTCCACTTCTCCTGTCTATTCCTTCGCTTCTTATGTTTCTGCCAGGGACTGTTTTTCTTCACCAGCGAAGGCAGCCAAAACAACAACAAAGGCGCGTGCGCTTCGGTGGGCCTGCGTCTTTCATGAGATAAAGAAAGAGGTGGATCGGATTCACCGGACGCCTATGTTACCTACCATACTGAATAAACTTCATTGTTGCTTGTTCCTTTCATAAATCCCGTGAAAGTGAATTTATGTAGTAGAGGAAACCACCGGATGTGGAGCGGAGTTTTGTTCATGAAGTAGGTAAGCAAACGTGGTCTTATTGACCTATGACCTAAGAAAAGAAGCGCGTATTGTAGGCAAGGAGGCCTTTTTCATAACTTGAAAAACTTAAGCTTGCTTGACTCAATGAAGGAAGGGCTTCGATCAACTTCATCCGTGAAGAACGAACTACTCACAGGGCGGAAAGCAAGAGAAAAACACTATTGCATGACGAACTCAACAAATAAATAGATAACTAGTAGACAGTGAAAGCTTCCACTTATACGGCATCATGGTAGAGAAAGAGAAATCCCACTCCAAGCGATCATCAGATTTCTCCATATCAAGTTTAATAAAGAGATTATGTCCTTTTAGCTCATTTATTTATTCTATTCCTATGCATTTTTCCACTCTACTCTATTGGAATGAAAAGCCTAATCTTGCTTCCTACATTCGTGCATCTGCTGCTTCCTTATTTGTATAGTTGCTCCGTTCCAGAGCAAGCAGTCCTTACTATGTTTTCTTAGTATAGGGAATGATAAGAACTTAAAGAAGAAGATAAAGTGCCGCTCACTGCTATGGAACTAACCAGGGCCTCAAGTCACTAAAGCACTATCTATATGGATTGCCTTTTGACTTGACCAAATAAAAAGAAATAATAAATCAAAAGGAGTAACATGGAATTTCTCTAATTAAAGCCAACCATATATAAAAAGCACCTCTCTTTACCAAACTCCCACTGCGTAGGTATCCAGAAGCTAGGCCATCCAATGAGAGGGAGCGTTACTAGATCAATATTGCCTGTTCTCCTGATTGTGTTCACTGTCAGAACGTGGCGTAGTCGTGCCTTCATGTGCCTGCTCCAGCCCCCTTACGAAACTTTCGTTATTGGGTTGGCCCTTCCTTCGACTAAATCTATCAACTACACTCAAGATCTTAACCAAATGCTATTCCTACTCAAGTAATTCCGCGCAATAGCAAATGAAAAGCAAACTTATTGACAAAATGAATCAACTTAGCTTTCTAATAAACCAGGACCCCTTCCCATACTTTTCTTAAAAAAAAGTACTGTACCACATGTGGAGGGCGGTAGCTTGATCAGTGAGTTGCAAGATTCTGCCTTCGGGGGACCTCTCAAAGGTGAAAAAAGAGAAACTGGTACAGTCTGGCGCATCAAGATAAGCCAATTATGGGATTGAATCTCACGATTTGTATCAACGGGGAATTGCTTTCTTTCAAGCCATGCGCCGTCTTTGTAGATGGTTTTTCAGAATCAATGGAAGGATTTTCATAGCCAGCTGCAGCAGCAGATAAGATAATATGTTGACTTCTTATTCTGAAGGTGGTGAATTTGATAAGTCACGTCTTATTTCTATTCCGAAGAGTGGGGGGTCTCTATTAACTTAGACGAGTAAGAAGGCAGGTCAAGGTAGAGTCAAAGCTCGGTTGAATGAAAGAATTGCATCACGTGATAGGAAGGCGAAAAAGCATTTTGACTACGCGGAACGCCAATTTTCTCAATGGCTGCCCGACCCAGAAACTTCTTCGCCTGGCACTAGGCTAGAACCAGTTTTCTTTATCACACCACATGAACCTGTAAGCGTATGGTATTATTTATTCATTTATTGATTTTTTCAAACAAATGGAATGACTTCTGCAAATAAATAAGATGGAATTTTATATCTTGGTTTGGTTTTAAGGATTTCGGAATGTCACCTAGTGGAGGTTGATTGAGAACCTCCTTTTTAGTATGCACATAAAGGCGCCACCATGTTTTCAAAAACGAAAATACGGTTATTATGCTGACCTGACCATTGCCTAACCTTGTGCTATTTCACTTTGGATTCCAGACGCAAGCGCCTCTTGGTCTTCATCAAAGTTTTTGCACATAATCGATTTTGATCTATGTTTTTGCAAATTGTCAGGAGCCTCAGGATGTAGATCCCCGAAATAGAACTGCCATGGCTTGCCCAGCTCTTCCTTTCAGAATTGCTCACGTGAAAGCAGGTCACCTGTGCTGACTCCTCAATCGTCAGTTTCGGTCGCATGCTTTGCATTCTTTCGTCCTTTTCATAGATTTCCTCCGCCCGAGTGTCGTGTAATGCTTTAGAAGAGAGAGCTCTTTCTAGTTGAAAAGAAAGGGGGGTTTACGGAAAAAGAGCACTTTTTCAAGCAGTAGGTAGTATAGTAATTAGCAACAGGAACAAACAGCCGGTAATTTTTTGATAGGTTAGTCATGCTGAAATTCGGTACTTTGACATGAAAATATCATACAAGTATTAATAACACGACCTTGACTATCAACTACAGACTGGTTCAAATTGAAACCGAAACCGTTTAGGTTGAAAGCCATACCCAAAGCAGTGAACCAGATACCTACTACAGGCCAAGCAGCTAAGAAGAAATGTCAAGAACGAGAATTGTTAACACTAGCATATTGGAATAAGTACACCCATGTTTAGGTGTTCGTGGTGGAGAAATGCCAAAGTACAACACAGACTGAACTCAGCAGTTCGCAGTGAAACCTATGGGGAGAAATAAGATTTTCAATTACTTGTTCTTGGTAGAAAAACAAGGGTAAGTTGATCAAGTACTAGTTGGTAGACGGCTAGCATAAAGAAGGGCGTAGCGCAGCCGTTCAAACATGAAAAGCATGGCATAGGCTGGCAAAAAAAGGAACTGGTGTTTGGCTAGAAAGAGTAGTAACAGGGAAAGCGAGCCAGGAAGCGGGAAACTTTTCATCCTTTCAAGTTTCACTGTGGAACCCCAGTTTCCAGGTAACACATGAGCAACGTGCTTGTCTGCGCCAGATTGCTTTCAGCACTAATACAAAATAGACGTCGGCTGCCATGATGCTTTTGTTGTGTCAAATGAGATGACTTTCGATCTGCTTTCGGGTATGGCCTTCACATTGCTTTAGAAAGGGGGAGCACAAAAGGGAAAGTAACCTGTGACCGAGCGACGGGTCATCGGGCAACTAGCCCAGTCCGAATCAAAGCAGGCTGATAATTGCAATGAGCTCGATGAGGATAATAAAATCCCTCGCCGGGAGTATTTTTCAGATAGCGAAGGACACGAAAAGCAGCATCAAGGTGCGGCTTTTTTGGCTCACCATTTTTTCGACCTCAATTCAACCCCTAAACCCAGAGCCCTACCGAGGGTGAAATGGAGACTTCTAATACGGGGTACGGAACAAGAACTAGCATAGCCTCCAAGTCCTTGAAAAAATGTCACCCTTCCGACCCTATTCGAGAGCGTCCTTCATGCCTAAACTCCTTGAACCACCGGGGGCTAGGTGTGTTGATGGGCCTACGCCTAATTTTGCAAAAAGAGATTTCCGGGTTAAATGGGATTTACGAATCCGCAACGGAATCAGAGGCTTGCTTAAGAGGAGCCAGAAAGACGAGAAGAGCTTTATGAACGTTACAGAATGAACGGTCAATGCATCCATAGGCCTACCGGCAAATAAAGTCCGAACTACGAATGCTATGGGGGCACGAGGTAGAGATTTGCTTTGTGTTCCGTGAGTTTAAGAGATTCGGATAAAAGGTTATCTATCGCAAGGGGCAAGAAAGCCTTTTCCACGGGTTCAGCTAGCACATGCAGTCTAAGGACCGAGATGAATCGATTGAAGAAGAAATTTCCGGCATTCGAAGAAGCAGCTATTTCATCTGTTGGAGGAATAGCATTAGGCCGTGGTTATTGGACCAATTAGCTTGTTTAGCTAATAAAGACTGAGGACCGGATCTGGGGTTGGGATAAACTCAAAACACGAAATAGAGATTAGGGCTCCTGTTCGGGACTCCTCTCGTACTGTCAGTCAACCAACATAAGTAGTCTATACAATAATATCTTCCCGTGAACTAAGATCCCACAGCTTTTTAATAAGCACCTGAGTTTTCTTTATCTTTCCTATCAATTTTTTATTCACATTTGTAAAGCATATCAATGTAGTATTTCCAGTTCTCAGAGTGCTTTTTCCACCTTGTCATTTTTCTTTTTTTAAGAAAGGACATGCGAGATGTAGCACCAGCACAAGAGGTATGAGACTTGAGTGAGACGAGGACACTTAATTTAGCTTGCAATATGGGCCCACCCAGTCTACGGGCTTTGGTGGAATCTCATCTCTTTCTTCTTCTTTCCCCAATCGACTGCCTAAGTCTAAGTCAAGTACGGAATAAGCTGTGGTCCATTTCCCGAAGTAGGCACCAAGCAAGGGAAGAGAAGAGAGTTACCGACTTTCCTGGAGTGAGTAAGATCATTCAGATATACCGGATTGCTCCCCTTCTTGTATGTTTCACCCAGCGAGTAACTACTAATGTTACGAGTGAAAAGGTGAGTAACTACTAATGTTGCGAGCGAAAAGAGCTAGTAATGACAGATGTAGTAGGATCAAAAGCTATTAAAGCTATTGGGAAAACATCCGGTGAGGCATGGAAATTCACTAAAATCTACCAGACTGATGTTCCTCACGTACTGCTTGATAGAAGCTTACCCAAGGTAGCTCCAGCCTCCTCAATCTTCTGAACCAAAGGGTGTGTTCCGCTTACAGATTACCTTATCCGTTTGTGTATGAGTTCCCAAGTCAAGTAGCAAGTTCCCGACTTACTTGAGTTTAGTAGATGCATGCACACGGACGGGTCCTGCACTCCGGGTTGATAAAGAAAGATCTACTGACTTTTGACTTTCAATGCTTTTGAGAATCTCCTCCGTCTAACGTAAATAGGGCCATACGTAAACAATTCTACCTATCATCTATCTTCGTTCGGGCCGGACTAATTCCGAAAAGAATCTTCGTATGGGATCCTTTTCTAAGCCCTCTCCCAATGAACACAGAGGCCGAGCTCCATTCATGAAAGGCAGGGGGCGAACCAATACTTATGACTTCACTGATACTGATAAGTCTACTGAGAAACCTGTGTGACAGATTTTCACTATAGTGGGTCATACAGCTGATCGGTGTCGCCCCTGACTACAATTATCAGCCGCCACCGGCTAAGCATCTTGCTGCCTATGTTGCCGACATGGAGTTTGCCTCCCCTGACAGTTGGCTCTTGGACTAGGGTGCAACCAATCATCTCACAGCTGATTTTCACAACCTTTCTATGCACTCGGTCTACGAAGGGGAAGAGCTAATTCAAGTTGGTGATGGTATGCAAACAAGCAGCAGGTTGAAAAAGGTAGTTTGAAAGAGCCTGTTTGGAAAGTTTCGTAAGAAGCCACCAAGGAAGGTAATGAAGGTGCTGAAAAGGAATGATTCGGGGAAAAGATGTATAAAATCAGTGAGAAGCAGAAGTTTCTAAATTGAAAAGGTGTGAGAAGAAAGACACGCGTTAATCCGGTGCCCCAGGCTTTCTAGGCCTTTGAGTCTTTAACCCACCAATCCAAATTCTTAAATACATCGCAGTCATCTACTTTTATGCGGGGGGTTTCAAGCTGAGCCTTATACCGGTCAAGTTCTGCTATCTTCTTGGGAATTGGTGCGAAATCAAAAGAAGGGGGGAGTCCGTACCCCGCCTGAAACGTGTCCTTAAGATTCCAATTCATTTGCATGCGTTCTTGCTGTGGTGGCAGGAAAAAATACTTCCGTTTCACAAATGCCGAACTCGTATCTACTTTATTTTGGGCCACAGTAAGTACTTCTTGGAGCTTGCGTTCCAGATCTTCTGGCTGGGAACTCACTGGTGGAGTAGGTGGGACGTCAGATGTTGAGGGCGGTGTATAGGTAGAGCCAAATCCAGGTTCTTGTGGGAAGAGGGGTAGCGTTGGATTATCCTCGTTAGGAATAAAGTAGTGGAGATTGGGGGAGCCTTCCAAACAATTCCACAGAACATAAAAAATAGGAAAAAGGGGAAGGCCCAAGGCGAATTTGGCCAATAAGGCTCTCACAAAGGAGCTTCCCACAAAAGAAAATAACAATTGAAAATCTCCCCCTACGGCGTAGCAGATCAAAGATAATAGAGAAAGGTAAGTAGAAATAAGCACGGTGGGTATACAAATGCGGGCTTTTCGTTCTACACAGACGAGTAACTACTAATGTATAGAGTGACAACAAAGGTAGTTACTCACTGAGTGAAAAGAGTAGTTACTCACTGGAACGAATCTGACGTCCGGAAAGAGCAAATACTGCATGTAACGAGAAATGTGGACAATTAACTACTTATGATTAGCATGTTCCCATTCTACCGGACGCAGGTTACGATTAAACAACTGAGCTAGTAAGCCAAGCAATTAATGTATAAAACGAGTCAACTAGGACTATTGACTGACCTGATGATGATGACTGACCTTTGCGTACTCATGAAATTGTCTATTTCTTTTTCAAACGTCGACTCTTCTTAAATCAACTACTGGTGCCTATTCAGTCAGCAGTTGTTTTTGCTCAAAATAGTGTACTTTCGGAAATACTGATATAAAGGTGGAAACTTAATATGGAAAGGCGGGAAGTGCGGGAGCAATCAATAGGTTTGCAATCTAATGCATAGTGTCTCATAGCTAGCTCCTTTCAAATTGAAAGTAAATCCCTACCCGCCATAGATGTATACCGAAGTCAAAGCCTCTTTTTCATAGGATCGAAGCACTCAAGATCTCGGTTCCTGGGCCGGAGGGAGAGGCCCACTTACCTTTTTTAGAGCAATGACAGGTTGGCTCGGAAGTTCAAGTAGTACGCGATACAAAGTCCCCAAGATCTGGGTGTCAAGTATTCCCATCCCCTAGAGCTGAGTTCAAAGTCGTATTAAGAAAGAGATCCGTGTTTTTCTTTACCACCAAGCCGAAGAGTTTGAATCCGCGAGCCCCGAAACCCCTGGTATATGAGAGAGCAGAGTTACAGGAGGGAGCTCCACTAGTGAAGTAGTATTTTCCTGGATATGAGTTTGTCCCAGCCCTTTCCCCCGAGACAGCGAGTTTAACAGATGCGGAAGGAAAAGCTGAAAAGTGTCAAGTAAGAAAAAGTAAGGCAAAGCTTTAAAGCAAAGTTGGACGAAGAGGCAAAAAGCGGAAAAAGCGGATAGATACGAAGGGCAAGTCGAAGACAAATCACTACACACATAGAGAAAGAGAGTCTAAAGTCGGACGAACCTAGAGCTGAGTGTCGACGTTTCAAAGATAGGAAAAGCACGAGTCCCAAGAGCAAGAAAGTAGGCCCTGCCCTAATAGTAAAAAGCTCAAAAAGTTTCTTGAGAAGAGCTGATATGCTTCATTAAGCTCTCAGGGACTGTTTGCTCGCGTAATTCACTTTATGGTAGGAAAACTGGTAGCTAGGAAAGCAGGTAGCTTAGCTAGGAAATAGGTAGCTAGGAAATAGTTACCTCTCTTTTTAGGAACTCTCCTAACCTGATCCCTCTCAGAACCAGATCCCTCATCCGTAAGAAAAAACAATCAAACCAATCCACCCACTCTTTCATCATCTTGACCCAGTGAGTAACTACTAATGTTACGAACGAAGACTCTTTCAGCATCTTTGCAGCCCGGAGACAGGAATCCTCGGAAGGAAGAAAGGAATCCTTGGAAGCGTAGACAGGGGCAGACAGACAGAAGCGAGCGAGGTATTTGGCGATTCAAAGGCGAAACAATTGAGAAAAAGAAAGAGCCAAAAGAGCGAGCCTTTTGCTTTGGCTTTCTTCCTATCTCTCTGCTTTTGCTTTCCAGCGCGCGCCAATTCCCTGCTTTTGAGGAGGAAGTAGCATGCTCCGACTGTATACTATGTATAAGATCTGAACTAGAAAATCTTGCAAGCACAATCCGGGAGTAAGGAAGGCTTTCAGGCCCTCGCTCTTGCAGCTAGTGAAGTTGAAGTGCTTCTCTCCTTAGCACATCTAGCTCTAATAAAAAGAAGGAGTTGAACCTAATTAATTTCGACAGTTGATGCTACTGAAAAAGAGAATTGCTCCAGATTTCGACTCAAATAATAGAAGATATCATGTTAGTGGGTAGAATGAAGGCTTCATTTCGTTTTGAAGATCTTGACAATCAATCAACTCAAACTTGCCCTTTTACTCATGTAAATCGGAGCTGACAGAAAAGAGAGAAGTCACGATAAGTACAAAGATGAGCTTGACTTCGCATGGCCCCGGCTCTTCCTTAAGAGACCTGGAAGGACGGACCCATCTCTTTTTATGATTCATTTATACTAGGGTGTTGAAATAGAATATAAGACAACCCCAGGCAGACCTTGACTCATTGAGTCCTACGTACGTGAATGTGATCTACTAGGTTATGGATTGTGTTATAGCCACGTTGATGGTGAAGCATTTTTGGATTCGTTCCGCAGTCCCTCGTGAACATCTCGCGCATCTGTCTACTGGAAAGAGAAACTATACCACTAAAAGAGCATGGTGCCGCCCTCGTTGCTCGAACCTAACTGACTAGATTTAGGTATCGAACGTATCGACACATCATCATTTACGAAATTGTTTGTTGTCTTGGATTTGTTAAGATCAAGAAATTGATCGTTTTTTCTTTTCTTTTTTCTTTTGGTCAATTTAGACAAGCAACCTCAGTACTAGTAGAATCCAGTGCTAGTTGAAGGAATAGGTGGTTTGGACTAGTAAGGCAGGCAGGAAGGCATAGCTCAGTTTGCCTCTCAATAATGACTCATCATCTAGAAATGATGGCAGGAAAGTCAAAGCAAACAAGCAAGAGTACTAGTTTTTGAGCGGGAAATTTTGCCAATTCGGCAGTTCGATCTATGATTTATCATTCATGGACGTTGATAAGATCCTTTCATTTAGGAGCACCTTAGGATGGCATAGCCTTATGGTTAATGGCGAGGTTCAAAGGAGGAAAGGCTTACGGTGGATACCTAGGCACCCAGAGATGAAGAAGGGCGTAGCAAACGACGAAATGCTTCGGGGAGTTGAAAGCAAGCATAGATCCGGCCCAAATAGGTCAACCTAGATAGAAACGAAGAGCTTCTGGTAAAGAAATTCAGAGAAGTAAGTCAAATTGGTGCATTCTTCCATCCTTCATGTCTTTCTGCTCCTTGCTTGCATTATAAACAAACTGCTCCTAAATAGTCTTAGTTAGTTAGAAGTAGGTGCCGGTAATGAATAAGTGGTAGAATCTTTCTTTATTAGAGCTAGAGGCAGAGCCAAAGCCGCCATCCTCTAAATTCAATCAGCAAGGCCCACCAGCAAGAGAAGGGCCAGTGAAATAATAACTCTCTATGAAATATGTGGCATTATAGATTACATATGTCAAAATCCCGGGTTTGCTACTCTATTAAGAAGAAGATGAAAGTCCTACGCTTTCTCTGTTGAATCGCTCAAGAAGCGTCTTTTGGACGGGCGATACTCTTTTCAAAGTATAAGATGGAACAGATCCCAGGAATGGGGCATATTTGGCCCCGGGGATGAAACCCTAGAATTCGAGTTTTGGACATTTGAAGTGGTCAATGACTTGGAGGACATAGGTTTAGCGACCGCCTTGGGCCATCGAATCTATAATCAATTCAAAACACACAACCTATTACATAATATGTATTTCAATAGCATCAAGGCTGTGAAATGTTTCTCTGAATTATAAAGCTGGGGCCCGGTGAACTCCTTGTATATCGCTGATATCCATAGCGTACTAAACTCATTAAGTATAGATTTCTTAAGGATGCATTTACAAAGCAATTTGTATGCTGAACCGCTAATATTTGAGTTAATAGACTCATTTCTTGAGAGGCTCCCCACGAGAGAATCGCGGTGGTACCCTTTGTACCAACCAACAGGAGGAAAGGGGATCCGCTTCAGACCTCTCCTATCCGAGGGCATCTTACCACTAACGGAACCTATAGATAGGATCATTACGTCTGCTTTGTAAGAACAAAAGTGGGATTATCTGTATGCGATATCAAAATTGACTTCATTCATTGCCCTACCGAATGATAAAGATAGGAAAAAAATCTAGATACTCTCAATTCTCTAATGGACGGCATACCACAAATTGCCTCTTTTCTGAATAAAGTAGAAGTGGACTTTCTTAATAATTTCCAGGAACAAATTCGAACTGATCCTTCATGTTTCAATGACCGTGATACCCTGAAAAAAAATAAGACAAGGAATGAGCAAGATATGAAAAAGAAAAATGTGGAGTTCTTTTTAAAAGATAACCTTTCTAATTATCTAAAGGGAAATGCTAAAATAAAGCGCAAAATTCAATGGTTTCTTGAAAAATACACATTACACTATAACTTGAAACCCCTGTACGAAAGCGCTCCAGATATATTTGCAATGCTTATTAAAAAAGATCAACCTAGTGCTAGAGAGATAATTCAGCAGGGGGTTAAGGTTAGTGATAATATCAAACGAATACTCAATCAAATTGATGAGTACACCTTAGAGGTACTTTGTTTTTATGCAATGTGTTCACTATTTCACGCAACAGCTGACTCCACCTTAGTCAACGCTGCGACTTTTGTTGATTTTCTGGCTAGCTGTCTAAGGATACACCACTCTATTACTAGCTCGAGGGTGAAAGCATTGGAGGTCAGTTCCCCATCAGGGGAAGAGTCCCTCAGTACTGATGAACTGCCAACATTGTCTGAAATTGGTACTAAGTCAAAAGCAAAAAAGAGCACTACTACTTCTAAAGACCACTACTACATCATTGCCTAAAAATTCTTAGAGTTCCTTACGACAAGAGAGGTAGTTGAAATAGAGGAGAATATCCATAAAATTGATATCCCAGTCCAAAATAGAAAACTCGGGGCTTTTCGTTCGTAACATTATACGTTACTCACTGGATAAAAGTGAGTTTCAAAAAACTGACTATATAAGATGTTGCTTTAGTCTCAAACTACTACCTTACAAGAAACACTTGCCTATGATAGTGCCACCTCTTGGACTATTCAGAAAAAAGCCATGAATAATAAATATGGGAACCCCCCACTCCAGACTGTATCCTTCATGGATATTCAAGGTGGTTACATAACATACGATAGTGGGGTGATCCTTGCGCGCTATCAATTATTAAAATCACTTCAATCAATACGAGCACTTTTATATCAAGTTCGTGAACGTGAACTCTTGCATCTCATATTGTAAGGTTAGAAATTCATTGCAAAATAAAGCATTTAGAGTCAACAATGAGATGTTGGACTTTATTATTCAAAAGAGAAAACGCTTTGGCTGGGGATTCTTATGCCTGAATTCTTAGCTCACATTAACCATCATTTTTGGAATTGCAGAATTGAAGTCGTGATATTGGGCTTGGCTCGCTCTATCCATTGTATTACCCAGTCGTACCAGGAGTAGTAGTAGGTCGTATGTCAGAATGCAATTAAGAAGTTGAGCTTGCAATTGCTGTTCTAGTTTCCTATGTATTAGCTTGGTATTCGTATCGATACTTTAATTAGGGTTTTTCAGATAGAAAGTAAGCTAGTAGGCTCGCTTTCTTGTATTAGGAGTTTTCGTTTATACTGTTTGACAAAGTAGTAAGTGAGATATAAGATTCCAAACAACATATCAGTTTGAAGGTAGGCTGCCAGCTCTCTTATTCTATTTCTCGTTTACCGTGTTTTAGCAATCAAAGGCAGAATGAAAGTAAGAAATTGTTGCTGTCGGTTACCAGGTCGTATCAGTGGTTACACAATTCTTGCTTTCAGTTAGAAGATTTCATTGCTTAGTTCCATTCTTGCTGGAAAGCTAAAGAGGGGGGTGCCAGTCTTGATAGCAGTACGAGCAGGGGCAGTGTCCCCTTATTCACCTTCGCTCCATGTTATTCCTAGTTCCGGAGTCATTTCTCTATTGCTGCCGGCAGAGCCCTTCTCCTTCTCCAAGCTAACAAGATATTTGAAGTCTAATAGAACCCTAAAAGACAAAAGCAAATTGAATCAAATTCAAATGAAACTTGCAACTAACTAGAGCACCGCCCACTGGACACCAAGCCAAAGTCACCAGAGAGCACACCAACTCACTTCGATTAACCCGGACTTAATTAACGAATGCAGCCTGCCCGGTTAATTAACCTATTTATTAATTAGCTGCGCTCAATCATTCTTTTTTGTAGTTTTTACTGCTGTGATAATAAGGAATTGGTTCCCGTGCTAGGTTGCATGCCTGTCTTAGTCTTTTGCAATAAGTCAAGTAGGTGCTGCTCCTTCCTAGCGTTACATAGGCTTAGGCTCCCTCTTTTATATACGCAGCCTTTGAGAAAAAAGGCAAATCCGTTGAAACTCTCCCCCCGCAAAGATACACCCAATTTCCTGTGTTAAGCATAGGGCTGGCTGCTCTATTCGCAGTATGTGGGGAAGTTGCTTACTTAGCGCCAGTTCATCTATGAGAATGTGTGGAGCGACCTCTACAGCAGGTTCAGGAAAGCTTGGTGAGAAAAGAAGCCCAAAGAAGAGAACCCCACCCATCTGAGGTAGTAGACTACTAGGTAAAGTAAGGGAAACTGCTGTGTTTGTTGCTTTGTTGGAATCAAGACCATGCTCCGGGCCTACCCCGCCAACGTAATGAGTGCTCCACTTCGGTAGGCATGTGTAGTTCCGAGTTCTGTGATACGTGACTGTTTATTAGATTGCAAAGTATAAGGTCCGGAGTTGACTCCCACTTGAGTGCCCTACAGAGGTCCAAATCCAAGTAAGCGTGGGAAAGAAACTAACAATTTGCTTTTTTCTTCGTTCGCTACAGACCAAGTGGGTGAAAACAACAGCAAAAACACTAGCTTATCCGACCAAACCGAACCGAAGCTAATGTGTAGAGAGGCTACGGCATGAGTTCGTAATGGAGCCATGTGCAGACAAGATACGGAACTCAGTAAGGATGATGGCCCATTTTGCCAATCTTCCTGTAAGCATTGGTCTTTTCATGAGATATTTCAGTGGGTCAACTTGGGAGATGAGGGTGATCCGCTGTGCTATTATGTAGTGCCGTAGCTTCTTGACAGCGAACACCAGTGCAAGGCAATGTTTTTCGATAGGGGAGTACGCATGTTCCGCTCCTACGAGCACACGACTGAGGTAATAGAGGGCATTCTCTTTCCCTTCTTCGTTTTGTTGTGCCAACAAAGCCCCGAGAGATCCTTCCAAGGCGGTGGTATAGAGGATGAGCTCCTTCCCAGGTATTGGGGCTGCCAGGACGGGTGGGTTGAGTCCCGCTTGAGCTTCCTTTCTGCCCGCTTGCAAATAGAATCCATACGAAATGGACGAAGGAGGAATGTAGGGAAAGCATAAAATACGAATGCACCTTCCTTAGTGTAGTGGCTATTTTGGACTTGACCAAATGGCTTGCTCTTATCGAAGACTGACATGGCTGGCCCACTTTCAAGACAATAGTTTCCGTTCGCTCTCGTACCACACGATCTAATTTCAGATCTGGCTGGTTGGTTTCTTCAAAAAAGAAGTGAAGCGGCTGGCTGTTTGAAGATAAAAGAGACCGAGGCAGCAAATCAAAAGAGAGGTAAGGAAGATGACAGACACATATATACGAGATTGGCCATAACCATACAAGCCTCTCTTTCTTTTGCTTCGGACAAGCACCGGACAAGCTCAATTTCGAAGTACTTTTCTTTTCTCGCATATGGCTTCATTACTTTCCCAGGAGTGAAATCTTCTTTTCTGAATTCTTTGGCACTTATGTTCTTGCTGGACAAATCACACTACTTTTCAACTAGGAAAAAGCTTCAGAAACGTAATTGACTGATTTCTTTAATGAATTGAAATCAAAACCTTCCTTCATTGAAAGAACTTTCTGATACTTACATTCTAGGGATTTGCTCCCTCTTGCACTATCAACGAAAAAAAGCGGATATTCACACCTTCTTTGACAACAGGTATTTAGACTTCTGGGGTTAGGTGAGCAGTGGCCCCCTAGATGGTATTTCCCAGCAGCACTGTTTACACTTATGCTACTGAGCATTGCACAACTTCTAAAGTCAATTAGAATTTCTAGTTGAAACACAACCATATAAGATAATTCTTATCTGAGATTTAATATAGAAGCAAGCAAAAGGATGAATGCAATTCGGGATGAAGAAGTTTGCAATAACTCCCTGAGAATAGTTCTGCTTTCTCGCGGGGCACAGAGCGAGGGGTAAGTTGGCTTGTTATATATAGGTAATTCCTGGCTAGGCTAATTGAAAGAGCAAAGCTTGGGCGCGAAGCCTCGCTTATTTCAAAGGGATGCTTAGTATAGTCCAGTAAGGCTTCTGCAAAAGAAGAGATTGAAGCCTTATAACAGAGAAAATTCTTCTCTTTGAACTCTTTTTTCATTACTTGTCAAAGTCCACTGTGCTTAGTCTACCTCAGAAAAATATTCTATTATAAGATAGATCTATAAGATAGATCAGGTCTTCTTCTCGCTTTGAAATAAATGGAATGGTAGATGAGGAGCAAGCTGGCTATAAATGGCAGATTAGGATCAGGCTGGCCTCATAGAGAGTAGAGCTAATAAAGAAAAGGAATGAGCTCTGACTTATTAGTTCAATCAATCCCAGGCTGAAGTTAGTTAGAAGAAAGGCCAAGTCATCCGTTGCTTATACCACTATGCCCAGTAGAAAAGTGAGGACTTATTGTCCGCTACCAAGAAATGAGATTAACACCTCCTGACTATTTATTTAGTAAAGAATAAAACCTCTAACCTATTATAATGCTTGACTGGCTAGTGAGTTTTCATCCGCATATGCTTGAGAGTCAGGAGCTCGCTAATAAAGCTTTTGTTTGTTAACTAGTCTCAAGCGTTGCATTCTATGCTTTCTTTTGCTCGTAACGTTAGTAGTTACTCGCTGGGCGTAGCTTGCTTGTGATGATTAGTTCATCAAGTCGGAAAGGTAGCTTGGCAAGGAGAAGTATGAGAGTATAGTTGGCTAGGTAAGTAAAGAAAAGTATTGGAATAGAGATCCCCGGGCGCCGGGCAAGTCAGTCGTCCTATCACTAGTCGTTATCATATGAGTTAGTTGATGTTTCGCGAGGTAAGACTTTCTTGAGTTGAAGCAAGGGATTGGTATTGCTTGGCACTAGAGAGGTAGACTAGAGAATAGGCAACATAGAGCTTAGGATTGGCATATGATATAGGTACTGCGCCAGCCTCTGTAGTTCTTCTTGTGGGCGGACTAGGAAACATCGGAGAGAGAGCTAGGAAAGGCCTACAATAGGGGGGTTTGTAGAGGGAATCTGGCGGGCCCTGAAAGCAAGAAGGCAAGGATTTGACTGGCCCTCAATGGAGAGGGATGCCATGTACATTGCAAAAAGATGTCATCACTGCCAGTTGATGGCTGATGTACCCATAAAAGCATCTGCGCCTCTTAAACCTCTGACCTCACCATGGCCATTTGCCACCTGGGGACTGGATTTCGTAGGCCCCATGCCTGTTGGATCAAAACAGTGCGGATTTTGACTAGAATCAATCTATTATTTCTCTAAATGGGTAGAGGCTCAGCCGCCCTATGCTAATGTAACTTCAAATCAAGTTATAGAATTTGTCAGGAAAAAATTCATTGTTAGGTGTGGATTACTTAAAGTCTTGGTATCTGCCAATGGAACTCAGTTTGACAGTAAAGAGTTAATAAAGTTCTTTCATGATAACCATATTGAACAAAGATTAACAGCTTTTAGAGGGCTTGGCTTGTAAAGAGTCTGAGAAAACGGGAATCGTTCCAAAGTAGATCTGTTTTTTCTCGCCCATTTTTCTTCCTTCTCATATGTCTGAGTAGCAGTATTGGCATTGAAAGAACGTGGGTACAGGAAATAGGGCTGTGGGGAGCTAGGTCATGTGTCTATTGGGATAGGTAAGAGTTGATGGCGGTCTTCCTCTTCTATGATATTGGTCTTTTGTCCTTTCTCCTGGACTATCTATAAGGGACTCGGGGTCCCGTCTTTTGGTCTATGGGTTCAAAGAGGATAGGTAGCAACCTTCGATTCTCGTGCATGAAGCCGAGTTTCCTAGGCGGAGATTTTCTATAAGAAGGAGACAGATGCTCTCGTATATAATAGAAGTCCACTTCATCTTCATGTGCAGCGGATTCGAGAACAGTCAAAAGAGTAAGAGCGCATTCCGTGTCCCATTCGATGCACCCTTTTTGACTATTATTCATGTCTTCGAAGAGGTGAATCTTTGAAGATCGGAGAATCGTTAAATGCTTCTTTTAGAAAGAACTCCTTGCCAACCGCTTCCGCTTTCGACTAGGGCAGCAGCTCTCTCTTGCAAACTTTCCCGAACAGCACAGATCTGATTCACAGGCGGAACCTCTGAGTCCTAAGCCCTTTTCATGTGCACTAATGTCAAACCTGAAACTTGCTAACAGCAGGGTTTTTCCTTTAGCAGGGTATTCTCTTGATGAACGCCTTTACAGCTCTCTTCCTTTTCCCGCTACTATACTCTTATATAAGAATAGATAAGGAAAGAAAAACTCGCTCTGAACAAGAAAGCGGAAACTAACGCATCTTTTGAATTCCTTCTTGATTCTGATTAAACAGCTTATTTTTTTGATTCATGTCCACCCACTCCTTTCTCATAGGCATCTGCCTCTGGTTTCTCAAAAAAGTATTTCAGGGCCTTTTCTTAAGCCTCTCAAAAGCTTCTTGTGCCTCTGGATTCCACTGAAATCTCCCTTTTTGAAATAATTCAGTCAGAGGTCTGCGCCCCAGAACAGAATTCTTCACAAATTACCTATAATAGCCAGTGAGCCCAACCTCTCAATTCAGTGATGTTAGTGGGCACAGGTTGAAATGTCTGCAGCAATGCAATCACTAAATAGGAGTCTGGGGTGAATTCCGGCAGGAACTAAATCACAGAGTGTATTCCTTGCTAGTGAATCTCTTGGTCTAGGATTCTACGCCTAGAAACTTGATCGAAGGATGCCGACGTAGCCCTTTTCTTTTTTCTTCCTTCCGGTCGGATAAAAAGAGAGAAAGAATTGATAGGTTATCGTCCAGCTAAGGCGACAGGACAGGAAAGGCAGTGAATGAACAAGGTAGGGAAAGAAAGGCTCGCACATGAGATCTTAGAATAAATGACGGCTAATGGATGCAAGCCGAATCTGTGCACGTACAATATACTAACGAATTGAGATATCTGGTGCCAAGGCAGGTAGAAGGAGGCTGATTGCTTGACAGTACATCAGCAACAATGCCTCTTTTGCTTCTGAATGCTGAATTCCAGCCTTTCCTTTCACTTCGCTCAAGTGATTAAATACCTTTCGCGAGATCCAAAAAGCGCTTTACTACTCTCCAGTTCTAACTAACACAGTTGCGATAGCGAGTCGGGAGTGAGTACAGGAATTTGTTGAGGTTGGGACGCAGAGAATGTGCTGAAAATATTTAGGGATAGGCTTGACTATCTAAAATATTGTTCGTTTCATTTTTCCGATCCTTCAATCTCGTGCTTTATAGGCGTTTTGTCCTAATAGTTATTCGTACCAATTTCAGTCCGACTCTGAAGAATACTTTTTTGATTTGGAATTCAACCAGGGTGAACAGCGAGTTCAGTCTATAGTGACGGGGGTAGGGTAGGACCCGACAAGAGAGCGAGCTTATGTCGCCAGGAATAAGCTCTGCTGCAAGAGATGGCATTGGTGGAAACCTTAGCCAGAATAAAGCAGCCTGACGACTTAATCAAGAGAAAATCAGGGTGGTATCATTCGTTGACCTCCACCCACTCGCCCACTTCTTTTATACCCCGGGAAAAATCCACTACGTCTGGGAATTGATCACTTTTCTCTCTGAAATTATGCTTGGCGAACACATTATTTACGAAAACACAAGACACTTGGTAGTTTCACATTCGTTCCTTTGAGGGGTACGCTCGCTTTTCTTTCGTTCTTTTTCCTGGGAAAGGCGAGACTTCTTCCTTAAGGCCTTGGTGGTGAAATTGCAACCTAAGTTTCGGCGCGGGCGAGGCCTTAGCCCCCTCGTATAAGATCCCCGAGAGGGGTCTGACAGATCTTTCATAACCAGCGTACTACCATATGAATTCACCTTTTCTACTTGCCATCTCTTCTATCTAATAGGATGATCCGATCATGCCCTAATAGGAAGTTAATAATAAGCAGAGAATGCCCTGAGAGAAGGCAGAATTGTACAGAGAGGGAAATAGAGTTGATCCGCTCTTACGTCGCGGGCTCTGAAATTAATAGCGTCTTTTTTGTATATTCATTCATAAGGAACCAAGGCCGCTAAGGTTCAAGTTAATAGTTCTTTTTTGAAGCCAGTAGTGCTTTTTTTCGTGATTCCACTGCCAGACGCCCATGTTGGATCTCTACTATAACCGAAATCTGGGTTTCCGCTTGCTTTATCTTAGACTGTGCTCGCTTTCCAATCCGGGAAAAAAAATGCTATCGGTTCTGTTTGCTTTGAGAAAGCACAAAGTCGATTTCATTTAGTTAGCAAATATTGTATGAAACAGAGGGCTAATTGCATGTTTAGGGTTCACTCAGGCGTGATACCCACTGTTCTTTCTTATTCTTTTGCTTTCGGTCAGATAGAATATAAGTATTAGTTTGACTACACGGTGACCAACCATTGTTCAGTTTTGATTTATGGCTGGCTTGTTTCGTGTCTTGTTGTCGACTTACAGTTTGACTGGTGTTATATATTTCCTCGCCCAATTCCCCCTTCTGAACTATTATGCGGCTAGTGTTTTTTGATTTATGCGTACGTAATGAAAACCAGCTTAAGTGGGCCGAGTTTTGATAGAAAAGTGAAGAGGCGCGAAGCGGTGAGATTGTGCTTTCTCTTCATGTATTTGCAGAGGCACTAAAAAGTGAGAAAATTCTATTAGCTGGACAATGAGTGTTTGACTAAGAAATAGAATCAAAGAATTTTTCTTGAATTTTGGATGAAGGTGTGAAAGCTCGTAAATTTGGAGAATTTTGAGAACACTCTAGTTTTCTAGTTTGAGATAATTACTTACATATATTTTGGGTACGCTCGTGTATAACGGTGAGCCTTTCCAAAAATCATAGTTGCCCCATAGAAAACTTATGTTAGCCTTGTGTCTGCGCTTGCCAAAATGTGTGTGTTTATCAAAAAAGGGCTATGAGAAAAGCAAGAAGAAATTCAGTCGTTGACAAAACAACCAAATTAATTAGAAGTAGTAGTTTGACAGACAAAATCAAGAGCGAAATCAAAGAAGTCTTCAAGCTAGAGAAAAATTGACCTTAGAGAAATAAGCACTCTTACTTGCATAAGCAATTGCAAGCCAAATTGAAAGTGTAGTGGAGCGAGATCTCATTGCATTGTTACAGCTAGTCATTTCACCGGACAAAATGCGCCAGTTCTCTTTACTTACTATAATATCAATTTATACAGCTAGTCAATTGGGAAAACCATGAAATCCACTGCTACTAAAGGGACTGGTACGATCAGTCAATCAATTAGTCAAATTCAACATACTCTATTAACAGCTAGTATAGTTACTGGTATAGCACTAGAGCTAGTAAACTCATTGTATGGCTATGTTCACCCACTGGCAAGTTAATCTACTGATGTATTGATCTAGAGCACATGTTGACTAGAGCATGAAAAAGCTAGAAAAATCAATGCATACAAAAGATCGTTCGTAAAGCATTCAATCCTATCAAAAAATCAGACCACTTTATGCTATCAAATACAAAAGATGATTTCAGAAATAATAATCCAAATCTTTTTCCACACAAAACACTAGAATCACTACTCATAGCTACATGTCAATATACCTATCACCAGATCACATTATATCACTATGTGCTGAGCTTAGCCTTGTACGGATCAATCCTTAATTAGCCTAATCCATCCTATCCTATCTGTTTGTAGAAAGAAAATCAAGTCCTCTCTTCTCAAAAGAGTGAGTCGAAAGAAAGGGGGCGGGGATACCACGCAGCTCTCATAAGGAACTCGGGGCGGATACGATAGGCAGTGTATAAGTAAGGCGCGAGGAGGATATAAACTGAGTGAGAGCTTGATGTTGCAAAGTCCGGTCCTTTGGTCCAGTTTGCGACATATGTTCCCTTGCTTTCACACATACCTTCATCCTGACACGGGCCAATGCCTACATCGCGAAAAGGCTTTCCTCTTTCAGGCGGGTTTCTCCAGCACGGCCAAATTCGCTCCCTCACGCAGTGCCAAAGCTTCCCCACGTCTTGAGTTTTGAAATTGGAATTGACTTCAAACCAGCTGGCTCCCACTATGTAGCTCGCTTCCTCATCCCAATCTTGCTTGTTCGTGATAGCCGTATGTATGGAAGTCGAAGTCCTTCAAGTCCATCCTAATTCCATGAATGTGGAAACCAGCTTTTCTTAGAAAGCCAGCCCGTGTCTGTACAAGTTTTGACACAATTCACTCTACTTTCGAGTCATACCTCATACCCATGTTTCGCCCTCATGTACGGATTACGAAGCAAGACAATGTCGGGGCTCCACTGGTTGTAGCTCATCTCAAGAGACAAAGTACGCGGTAGGATGAAATCCTAAGATACCTCCTACGATGTTTACGCGATAACTGTACTCACCAACATGAAAATTCATGCTCAGTATGCATATTCCGTATCATCATGGATATTATCCTACGAGCAGTTTCAACACTGAGATCGATTATTATAGGTGGCACCTCAAATTAGCCCAGCGAGTAACTACTAATGTGTCCTTTGTTCGCAACATTAGTAGTTGCTCACTGAGTGAAAAGGCTCGTCAGAGGACTTTTCGCAGTGGTTTAACAAGCCCTTCGAGGGTAGTGGTGACAATTCTCCAGATTAAGTTGCCAGAATAGCCCTACTTTCTCTTCCTCACCATTCCAATCTCATCATCAGTCTTAGGTCTCTAAAGATCTTCCCAATCTAAGCAAAGAAAAGCTTCAAGAAGAATATCCTTCTTAGTGAGCTAGCCAACCTTCTTTCTAATTCTGCTGCCAATTCATTCCATAGACAAATAGAGCACTACCTAGCTTTTCCAGACGGGTATGTACGAAATCGGGATAAGCGAGCACCGGGATATGCCAGTAATAGGACTAGGTTGAGAGAAATAGGCATATGTGAATAGGGCTACTAGATCAGTAAAGTATAGGTTTTGGCTCGCTCATATCGAAAGAAGAAATCGAAGGAAATGAAGCATAAGCTTAAACCATTCAATAGGATCAAGAAAATCCTAGGACTCGATAGTCAAAACAAGAGCCTTTCGTACCTATCTAAAATAGGTCAATGTTTTGATTTTCTAAAGAAATCCGTAATTGAATCAAACACTGACGACCCATACGAAACAATTAGTGAAATCGTGCTATTCCCTCCAGATCCTCAAAAATATGACTATCCCCGCACATGTGATTACTCGCATCAGTCAAAAGATAACAGAAGTTCTTATTTTCAGGCCCATTTTCCTGACACGCCAGCAACACCACACCGGCACCTCCCGCATCTGCGTGTTCTGGTGGATTCGTTGACAGAGAAGGGACGCATTGAGTTCTCACGTTGTCTTCCTTTCTTTCTTAGCTAGCCATCATCATAAGCTCCTGAATTCAATTCCTTTTTCTATTCATTTTGGATCCCCCTTTTTCTTTCTTCTTCGAATTTCGATTTTTGATTTGAAATTGCACTGATGCGTGGTGTAGTTCCTAATCAAACTGACTCTTGGCTTATAGTAAGCTCGCTAACTAACTTAATAGTAACCAGGGCATAAAGAAGAAAGACTTTTGTTAGAAGAAATCGATCACTGAGCGTTGCTTGCCATTTTATCTCTCTCAACGTTTATCGTATATAGAGCGGAAAATCAAAGTCAATCCATGAGAATGGAAGTCATTTCAATAACTAGAGGAATCGGCCTAAAGACGTGTAGAATTGCCAGCCCAAACGGGATTTCCTCTTTCTTGAACCAAGCGAGAAAACGGATGCGCGTCCTAACGCGCAACGGCTTTCGAGCTTAGCCGTTGCTTGTTGGAACGAGCCAGAACGCGAGTGAATTCACTCAAAGCCCAGAGGGAGGGGGCCCCGCCGAGTTCTCAAACATCTTTCTTATCCATCGCTCCGCGCCTTCTTTTTGCCTTCGACTTCGGCGGCTATGACCAATTCCCCCCTACCTAGCTGAATAGGCGTCACCAAGCAAAGCTGGTCTACCTGGAATTTGGCCGGATGTCTTTCTTAGAAAGATTCCCGGATGAAGTCAAGTAGTTTGTTTCTAATATAAAGAAAGGCGCATACGTGGGCGTGCCGGGTTCCCCACTACTTCTTATTTATTAAGGGGGGACTCTCCTCAAGACTTCCTACTGTGGGAGAGGTGAACCTCAGCCACCTACCTACTACTCATCTGACACGGTGTGAAGCTGACTTGCACAGAAAAGAAAGACCCCTAATGTTTAGGTTGATTTCTAACTGTTGACTGTTGTCTACTAATCTGTAACATGTTCGAAAATACTCAATGTTCGAAAATTTCTTTGAAAGCTATTTGGATCTAAGTGGTCTTATTCTCTGTCCCGTGCTAGGAAGCATTATTCTTCTTTTTATTCCAAATTCCTCAATAAGACTGATAAGATTGATTGGTCTGTGCGTTTCTCTTCTCACTTTTTTGTATTCCCTTGTTCTTTGGATCAAATTCGATCCTTCTACGGCCAAATTTCAATTTGTGGAAAGCGTTCGATGGCTTCCTTATGAAAACATCCATTTGTATATGGGTCTAGATGGTCTTTCATTATTCTTCGTGATATTGACGACCTTTCTGATCCCAATTTGCATTCTAGTGGGTTGGTCTGGGATGAGAAGTAATGGGAAAGAGTATATTATAGCATTTCTAATTTGTGAATTTCTAATGATCGCCGTGTTCTGCATGCTGGATCTTCTACTATTCTATGTTTTTTTCGAAAGCGTTTTAATCCCTATGTTGTGCGGAGCTGAGCATCTTATATTCGCTGGGATCAAGCTTTTCCTCTGCAGGGGCCTTGTGCAGTCAACCCCCTACGGGCGGTCCCCCGTCGTCGTGAAGTAGTAAAGGGGCCCGCGAAGCTTTCGGGAGGAGGGGTAGTCTTGTGCGTCAGCATAGCATTTCTGGTCGAACCACCGAACCACACATCTTTTTTTGGTGGGAGGGTACTCGGAGTAGTGGGTACCGCTACGGACCTCAACACGCCTACTCTGGTCTTGTATGGATATGCAGGAAGGGGTGCCCCTAGGTGTGTGTAGGAGGTGTGTTTGTTCGCGGGAATGGATTCCTCGTCAAGTCAGGGGGGTGTGGACACACTTGCGCGAATTCGGGTAACGGCTACAAGGGCGAAGCAAGAAAGGAAACTTTACCCGACCAGGGATGGACGTAAACTCGTAAGCTACCGAGGGTAGGGATAATCGTCCTGGTCTTATTGTTGAACAAAAAAGCCGCCCCGCCACAGCAAGCAGGTGAGTTCCTCTGTCGTCGCCGGTGAGTTCTTGGCGAGGAGACCGTAAGGAGAAGTTTCTCAAAAAACGGAGGGGAAGATCGACCCGTTCAGTATAATTACGAAGAAAGACTGTTGCAAGCAGGTGGAGACATTTCTGTGGCCCTCTTCAAAAGAAATGCGGGCTTTTCGTTCTACACATTAGTAGTTACTCACTGGGTAGAGCTCGGCTTTTCTGGCTCTACACAATAAAGGCGCCTTTTCACTCGTAACATTAGTAGTTACTCGTCGGGTCCTGTCCTAAAGAAAAATCAGAAAAGAAAAAGGGCGGGTCTCTTTATGCATCTTCGTACAAGTGGAGGCCGGAAAGATCAAAGCAATTGAACCGCTCACATCACAGTAGTCGTAGTTGCGTAAAGGCCGTCAGTCGGGGGGCAACCATAAAATAAGGCAATGACTTTCACTGATCTCTATCTATAGAAAGTTCGGGAGATAGATCCGCTGCGTGAGCAACCCGACTATGCGTGGCATGTGCTCTAAAGGAAAAAACGCGCTCAAGCACCCGGGGCCCCTCTGGGGGGTAGGCTCGCTCCTCCCAACGCTGGCTCCTTCATTCACTCGCTGCTTCGAAAGGCAGGTTTTTGTGACGGGCTTTCCCCTCCGGCTAGCCCGAAAGAGGGCGGTAAGCAGGTTTTCCGGGCCCTACCCTACGGGCGGGCATCTCCCGCTACGCACGCAGCATTCTTCGCCACCACCCGAGACGCAAAAGATTCGAGAGTCAAGGCGGAAAAGACAAGCATAGTGGTCTAATGACAAGGGCCGACGACGGAAGCTCGGGACGGAGCCGTATGATGCGGAAGTCTCACGTACGGTTCCCTGAGAAGGGAGTGGCTACCCACTGGAGCTTCGACCAAGCACCACCGGTCAATTCCGCTTTGGGGCCACCCCTTACTCTACCATCATTATAGGGGTATGGGGTTCGAGACAAAGAAAGATCAAGGCAGCATATCAGTTTTTCCTATATACTTTACTTGGATCAGTTTTTATGCTATTAGCAATTCTGTTGATTCTTCTCCAAACAGGAACCACCGATTTACAAATCTTATTAACCACAGAATTTAGTGAGCGGCGCCAAATCCTTCTATGGATTGCTTTTTTTGCCTCTTTCGCCGTCAAAGTTCCTATGGTACCAGTTCATATTTGGTTACCTGAAGCCCATGTAGAGGCACCTACGGCTGGATCCGTCATCTTGGCAGGAATTCTTTTAAAATTGGGAACCTACGGGTTTTTAAGATTTTCAATACCCATGTTTCCCGAAGCGACACTTTGTTTCACTCCTTTCATTTATACTCTCAGCGCGATTGCTATAATATATACTTCCTTGACCACTTTAAGACAGATCGATCTTAAGAAGATCATTGCCTACTCTTCAGTAGCCCATATGAATCTGGTGACTATTGGTATGTTTAGTCGGGCGGCGGCCGTTAGGTCACCTATTTGGAGTTATGGACACACAAGCAAGGCCAAAACATGTGTGCCGGGCGTGCGACCCATCAACCTACTAGCAATAGGGGGGAAAACATAGCATGTCGCAACAAAAGCGTCGATTCGAGGCGTCAGCAAAACACTGCCGTCTGTTCCAAAAACAAAAGCCCTTAGCACCTCGGGACGGGAGTGGGGAAGGGCCCGCAGACAACAGCAGCACCGGCTCTACGAAGTCCGAATCGAATCTTCTTTCGCTTTATTTCCCGTGAATCAGGGCGCGGCGAAGCGAGCGCTTCTAGAACTTTTTTTCGCTTGCTTTTTGATTCTTGTGGCGGGCGTGGCATGAACGAAAAGCGAGATGAACCCAACGAGTGAATGAACGAGCCTAAAGTAGCAGATTTATAGATGGCCTGATCTCTTCTGATAGATCGAAAGAGTAGGAATGGATATAGAAGAGGGAATCTAGAAAATCTGGGTGGGGCTGCGCACCTAATTCTATCTATTGATGAGACAAGATATCTATCTATTATGGATCCATCAGAAAGAAATAGATATGTATCTTATGGAGTCTACATCGTATGTAGAGCGCCCAAGCGCTTTTTTGGCCAGCTCAGTTCTCCATCGGTCCAATCCAATGTCATCTCATGAAAGGAAAAAGAAAATGTAGTTAGTTGTCTTGTTCTTGTTCTAGCCTCGACGCCCCGGCATCGTCCCACACAGAAAGAAAGAGCGCTCCGCCCCGGCCCGACCCGTAGGTCCGCTAACGTCAAGTGAGGAGTTGAGCCTGAACTGGCGAACCGAAGTAACTTTCGTAACCATACTTCCTACAGCTAACACGTGTCCAGTCCAGCGGGAACGCGCAGCGCAAACGAACGTGAGCTGCTATACCGAATCCCCCGCTTACCATCGGGGACCGAGTGGTCAGGCCATGACCCGCAGGGGACGGAATCACTCATTCTTCTATTGGGTGGGGACAACGACAACTCCAAACGTAACACGCCGCCTATACCTACCGTTTAGGTGGCACCAGCGAGATCCAGCTAAGGTAAGGAACTTCGTGTCGCGGCTTCTCCACTCCGCTGCGGTCTCTTTCACTTCACTTCGTTGCCTTCCCGCGCGCGAAGCGAATGGGCGCTGCGCCGTCGGGTCAAATTCGGGGCGGGGGCGGAGAGAGACCAGAAGAATGATTCATTTGGATCGACGAGCCCTTTCGTGAATCAACGGAATGTCTCTAATTCCATATCTCAAATCAAAAGTCTTTTATGCCATGTGATATGATCGCGCCTGCCTATAGTAGCCACCAGCTGCGCTCAATATGCGGGATTTCCGGTGTATCAGATCTTTCTTTCGCTTTGAAGAATTTTGACCTAGCGAAAAAAGAAAGGGCTCTCCGCCTTCGCGCAAACAGGCAAAGTAGAGGCAAGACGAGGAAGGGGAGCTTTCTACGAAGCGGTAGCTTCACCCGAAAAAATAGACAATAAAACAGTAGCGACCAAGGGCCTATTAATTAGTTGAAACTCGACGCCCCGCCCCCTACTCTTCACAAGAAAGGTGCACAACAGAAGCTTTGACAATAAGCAGACGGCTCTATATCTCAAAAGGGGCTGCTTTTTTCGCCTTAACTACTTTATCGCCTTTCATTTAGAAGTGTTCCATTCAGTACAATACAAACTCAAACTACACCAAAGCCCCAGGGCCACTCACTATATAAGCTATAAGTAGCCTAGCCCATAGTATAGTTGAGTAGTTGGCCAAACCCCCATGCTCACGACATGTTCTTGATATTGATGGAGTTGGAGGGAGGAAGAGACTACCACGGAATCCACCCATAGCCACTCTGGTGACCTTCGTCACCAAAGCGTCACGACAGTTCCCAAGGGGTGGTTCCCATTATCTTCTTTTTCCTCCCAATCAGTCGGAGCACTACGTAATGCCGACCACTACGCCGCTGGCGGAGAAAGCTCTTCGAGCTTCCCTTCATTCGCTTCGCGGGAGTCGCACACAGCACATAGCTGGAAGTCAGAGGGCCCGTACTACCTGCCTAATCCTTCGCTCCGAGGGACCGTTGAACGGAAAGCGCCTTCTCAAAAAGTCGGCAGAAGGGAAGGGGCCTATGTATTTGCATGACCCCTGCCAATTTCACCCTACCTACACCCGGAGCCAATCCCCTAGCGGTCCTGCCACCACGCCGCAGAACGGGAGCTCGTGTGGAACCTTGGATTTGTGGCGTAAAAGCGGTGGAAGGTCAAAAAATATGACGGCCGCGCCTACGCTAAGGTCGGCCAAAATATGGACACCCGAAGGAAGGGCCCGGCACGCAAAATCCTATCCTATCCGAGCCCATCATTGCACTTCGGACAGCCGGCCTTCGCATCAGAAGGAGCACCCACCTTTCGAGGTACCAAAAAAAGGTATGGTCTTTATTTGTGTTGTTGGTTGGTCTTTCTCAACGTGGTCTATAGCAAACCTTTCTTGACAACGGCCGTTCACATGAAAGAAAAGAAGAAATCCTTTCTTCACGGTCGGGCGCATTTCTCAAAATCCTCCTGGATCAAAAGTGTAAGGTTAAGCAAGGGTGTGGAGGCTGCGAGCTACGGAACAGAAAGAAGCAAGCAGGGAAGAGTCAAGGTTTTGCCGTAGCGCGCCGGAGAGCAAGCGTAGGCAACCAAACGTTTCAATAAGGCGGCTACTCAAGTAGTTAGCTAGCGTTTTGAAGCTGACTTCCTTTTGTAGCGCGCGTACTCTTTTGGAGTCGCACGGAACGAGCCTTTTTTTCTTCCCTAAAACGACTAGCTAACCTTTCTTTTTTTCTGCCGCCACTGGGTGGCCGCCGGGGAAACACAGCCCGGCCCACTCCCCTGTACCGGGAGTGGGGTCCAACAAGTACTTGCAGCAGAGGGGCCCGACAGCACCCGGCCCGGCGCCCCTTCTTATTCTGTAAAGCCTACCTCTTTTTCGCCAGGGCTGACGCAGTGCGCGCGCAGATAAGTAAAGAGAAATCCCATTGGGGCCGGTGCCTTTTTACGGTCTGAACTCCTCCATTTGTATGTAAGCCGTGAAAACTTCCTTGATGTCTGAGGCGGGGGGAAGGGGATGGGCCTACCTATACCGAGAGGACCCCATAAAGGGGCAGTTGAGAGGTTCCATATGCCGAGCCGAAGGGCAGAACTTCTGTACGGGATCGTAGTATGGTTCCTCGTCTCGTCCTCGCAGCATTGAAGAGTACCTATGCACTATGTTCCGGTTCACTGATAAGGAAGATAGAGTTGGGGTGGTACGATGTGATACTCTAGTATGCCCCGGAAAAGGAGAAAGATGCGCAACCTGCAGGAGGCGTGTTGTTCAAAATGTTGGGGATGAAAGATCTCTGAGACTACCATCGATCCGACAGAGCGGAACGACCTGAAAAAGCAGTGGAGTTAGAAAGCCGTATGATAGGTGGTAACTATCTTGTACAGTTTGGGGGGTAATCGGCGTACTCCGTCCGGGGGAATATTAGGCTCTATCGAACATACAGGGAATTGGAGGTAGCATTCTACTGATGTTAAGTCATGGACTGGTTTCTTCAGCCCTTTTTCTATGTGTTGGTGTTCTATATGACCGACATAAGACTCGACTTGTTAGATATTATGGAGGTTTAGTGAGCACCATGCCGAATTTCTCTACAATTTTCTTATTTTTCACTTTGGCCAATATGAGTTTACCTGGCACTAGCAGCTTTATCGGGGAATTCCTAATCTTAGTAGGAGCTTTCCAAAGAAATAGCTTAGTAGCCACATTAGCAGCGCTTGGGATGATTTTAGGCGCGGCCTATTCCCTTTGGCTATATAATCGTGTGGTTTCTGGAAATGTCAAACCGGATTTCCTCCAGAAATTCTCCGATCTAAATGGCAGAGAAGTTTTCATATTTCTACCTTTTCTTGTTGGGGTGGTTTGGATGGGTATTTACCCCAAAGTTTTCCTGGACTGCATGCATACATCCGTAAGTAACCTAGTGCAACAGGGCCAATTTCATTGAGAGGAATCAGCAAAGAAAAGAAATACTGGCCTTCCGGCCAGGGGGTTTACATAGACTTCACATAATTTGAATTGCTCTGACATTCTTTCCACCTTTTCATGTAATATTTCCATAATAACGTCAAGATATCCATTTCCTTGAGTGAATTTCTGAAATGTTGAAAGAAGAAATACGATTTTCGCTATTCTCTAATTATGCATCCAATCCAGTTGTCGGAATTAGAACGTCGAATTAGTAAAGGTCATTATCAAATGCAAAAAATAGACAACTTGGCAAATTTCACGTTTCCATTTCGGCGAGATGGCACAGGTTTTTTTTTCCAAAGACGACATTATAAGTTTTCCCATGCTTCCAGGGGATCCGACCTATAGGCTACATTATCTGGTTCCACTCTCAATCGAGGATCGTCTGGTTATTGATGCATTATCCTGTGTGTTACTTCATAAAGCCGGTCAGTTTCTCGATCCTAAGGTTTTTATTGATGGAAAAACTGTTCTGTCTGGAAATGCTACACCAGGGTTGCGGGAGGAATTCAATTCTTGGCACAATGTCCACTCAGTAGCGGTATTTGATATGAATGAGGTGCTCTCTCATGTCGATGTCAATCTTCTTTTGGAAACCGTCCAAAATAGTCTAAATGCTGACCCTCTCGTGTGGAAATGTTTTTCTACCTCTTTTTGTGTTGCTCAAGAGCTACAGCGAAGTATGGCCCGGAGCTTTGAAGATGAGTACGGCACTCCTTATTGTGGCTTGCCTCTCATAGGTTCCCTTCCTCTCGTATTTTGAAATATCTTTTCAAATATCGATATCCACGTACAAAGAGTGATCGGAGACAGGCCCTACGCCCGTCTAAATTGCGAATTGATTTTTCCTGTCTTTAGCGAAAATCCAATCGACGAGGAACCGTATCTGCAACTCTACGATTTTGTTCTAGCACATCGAGTTTCAGTAGAATGGGTGTGGCTGTATAACAATAGTGGGTTGGTTCACCCACTACACTTTGTCTTCTCGTAAGTGCTCGGAGCCACAAAGAGCTCAAAAGTCAAGATAAAGGCATTTGGGACAAGAAGGTACAAATGTTAGTGGAATCATATAGTTCATATGTTAGATCACTCAACTATCGGGGAGATGAATATGTAGGTTCTGCTTTGAAATAGAAAACATTCCTAAAGAAGCTTCATCAAAAGGATAGCCTCAGCTTCGCTCTCCATCCATAAAGAAATATACACCACTGTCCAAATGTGTTAGGAGTATACCACTTCTTCAATGTATGTTACACAGCTTGTCTCAAAGAAGCTGTGATGAATATCTTTTCCATCCTATTCTCACATAGACTACAAAAGGGATGCTCACACGGCTACTCTAACTTGATTCTGTATAAAAGGTTCAAAGAAAGGGTTTGTGATCCATCATTACTAATTCCATCATTCTCTTTCATACTGTTTGATTGTTCCTCATCCTCTTGGTTGTCTACTCATCTCCTAGCGAATCAACCCAAGCTACACAATGCCCAAACTCTTCACAACATAATAGAAACAATTTAGATATCTTCAAAGTGTGCAGAGGACAATAGAAAGTAAACGTTGATAGACATATTATCATAATATAGTTAAGTAGTGGACAAACCCCTAGTGATCCTTTGAGGAATACATGCCTTCAACTCATTAGGGAATGATAGACTTTCCATTCGATGAGTTTTGTTCCTACTCATCGGATGAGGTATTAGGTAATGGAGTTTTTTCTTACCATTTCCAGCCTTTGGTCATGAGCTATTATCTTGCCGCGCGCAGCGGGTGAAGGAAGATGGGAGAGAAGGAGCTGCTCTTGACTCTTTTTTCAACTACACGAACAGCTCCGCTCCGCTACCTCAGAGTAGACCGAAGGGAATGAGTCCTCCTAGACTGAATGAATGAAGGTTTTCTGCTCCTCCGCCGAGAAAGAAGCGCACTTTCGTCTTCGATGGGGACAATCTCGGGATATGTTTCGACTTCTCTTTTTCCTGCTGACGAATCTTCCCAAAATACCTATTTTGACTAAGGCTACGGGATGAAGGGATCCGCTTTCAAGGACTTACTTTCCGGTGAAACCTACTATAGAAACCTAATAACATCCACATCTCCGATCTACGAATAAAAAGCAGCATCCGGCCGAGTAGCAGTCAGTAGGCGGAGAAAAAGTCAAAGGCGAATATATATATCTTTGTCCCCTTCTTCAGTCAATGCTTTGGCCTTCGGTACCAACCTATCAACCAAAAGAAAAAGGGCTCTCGTTCCTTCCATATGAATTCCACTAGTTTGCTGAGGAAAAAAACTAGAAAACTCAGCAACCCTCAGGGTGAAGTACTCAATAAAGCCAAGTGAAGGGTGAAGGGATCAACCTGATGCGGTAAAGGTTATGGGATCAAGGAGTATACGCCAGCTTTTTGACCAGCATTTGTTGGGTGCATTAGCCGTCTTTTTACCAGCCGACTAAACACCAATTTCTCACATAGACGTGTCAGCTTTCGTTCTCGTTCCACAAGCTATGTATACTGGTCACTTTCGTTCCTTGTCATTCAGCTTTGACTAGGGAGAAAGTAGTCAAGAAAGCTACAGTTTCAACTAGGTAGGGGAAAAGTAGTAAATCAACCTTATCGGGATCAGGCAGTAGGGTAGAGAAAGGAAGTAATAACATCCCTCCCTTACCCAAACCTTTTCCCCTTATCTTTGAAAACAGGAGAGTTCCCCCGCCTAAGAGTAGGAACGAGCGGCGAGGTGGAAACCCAGAGAACGAGTGGGTTGGTCAACGAGCCAACCAGAAACCACAACCCCTTCTCCTATTAGAAAGAAAAACCCTTCTACTTTGAACCCATCCCAGCTCGTCAACCTTCTCCCAGCTCGCAACCCTCGAAGGTTTCTTGAATTTAGTACTACGTGTTCCTTAGCTGCCCAACATTCTCGGGTGGAATTCTTTAGAGGAGACAGGCTCTTTTCTTTAAGCCAAGATTTTCAATAAAAACCTCACAGCCAATTAACTCAGGTGACCAGTCCTTCCAGGATCATATTAACGAGGGTAAGCCACAAGCCAACACAATGGGTAGCGTAGAAGGGGACACCCCTATTACATACTTTCTATTAGGTCAAACACAAGTCAAAAAGGTTTCAAGTGAAAAGAAAGAACTATGGGCGCGGAGCGTCATTGGTGGGCACATCGAATTTCACAAGCGAGCCAGTCCAGTCGTACAATTCGGTAATTCTGCCTCAACCCTTCCAGTCTAGCCAGTAGATTCTGAGCCAACCCAGTAACTCAGACACCTCCCGAGACTTGTTCTTTCGTATTCGTAGTCACAGATTCGTACAAGTTCTTTTGATTGTGAGACCCTGTCTTTCTTACTATCTTCTTGCTAACCTCTTTTGACCTTCTCCTTTAATACAAGACCCCCCTGTCGTCAAATCCACTTACGCTAGGGAAATAGTCATAGGGAGTCGACTTTTATTGGATTTGTTGGTAAAGTATGCTCCCCCCAGGTTGTTTACTAAGTAAGTCTTGCCACAACTCCTGCAGCAGATGAGCCAGACCAGACTCAGTACAGTCTTATAATAAGTAAGTCCAGACTAAGAAGCAGGTGACACAAGCAAAGTACATTCAGTCTGTATAGAAGCTATATCGTTCCATATAGTCAGGGTAGATCTTTGTCTCGATAGGTGCATATTCTATAGTATGACTGCTTTTCCCAATAGTGCTTCCTCAATCAGGAGATGTTTCAGCTTAGATTCCTAATTACTATGGAAGAAGAAGGATCAATATTTTGATCTGCTTTTCTCCAAAATGCTGTCATGTGGGTATTTCTGTTTCCAGAGTAGGATCTGTCTCATTAAAGCTATGAAAGAAGTAGCTGGAAAATTCCTACTCTTTATAGCTCATTAGAGTCCTTTTCACAATTCGCTTCTGTCCTTGATAAAGCAGAATCTATTGGCAAGAGACCATTACGCGAGGAGAAACTGAAACAATCTCAATCAGAGCCGCCCATCAGATAGCTACTATTTCTACGGGGATATGAAGATGCCTTATTGGTAAGGCTCTTGCTTTACGCTTAAGAAAGAAAAAAGCTGGATTTCCATTCTATCTTCTACCAAGACATTTGCTGAGGAGGCAGAAGCTATTCAGGAAGAAATCAAAGTCTTTGCAGTGAACAAACATTAATAGATTCTAATTTGAAATAGCTTTCTTATTATCAAGATTCTATTAACACAAGAGGGAACCTATACCTTCAGAAGACCTCTGCCCTATCCATTAGACAATGTACGCTTTGAATGCTTATTCTCTTTCCAAAACCATTCTATAGCTGACTTTTACTACTATCGAGAAATATGGATCCATATATGATATGAAATGAACCCAACATCAAAGATAAGCTCAAGCTACAGATCGGGCACATAGTGGCTTACTTTTGACTTCAACTGAACATATGATGGAGACTGCAAGGCAATGGCTAAGTCAAAGAGAAGATCTTGATCTATTTATTGCAAAAGACACAGAAGAGTTATGACTTTGAATCAAAGCACTAAAAAGGCCAAAATGAAGATGCCGCTTCAAGGAGTTCAACCAAAGAAGGACTGCGTACATTTCTAGAAGAATAGAGTGAAGTCAAAGACTCAAGAGCATCTTCAAAAGAGATCAGTATCCTACGCAAAGAGGAGGTATGCCATCACTGCTTCAGTCAAATCAGAGTCTTCTTTCTTCAAGTGGAGGAGGACATTTAGTGACTTTCATTACTTTAATGGATGGGAAGAAGAGTTCCTCGTCGGCATTGCCTGGTAATAAGACCCGCCAATAGAAGAAGAAGTAGATAGGGATATGCCACTACTAGACCTGCAAGACTCGCTTTGGCTTACTCCACTGAAAGGAGAACGTTAGGAAAGTAAAATAAAGAAAAGCTTCCACCGCTTCTTTGTGGTCACTCAAAAGGAGAGCGGTACAGGGAGAATGAGAGTTGGGTAAGCAGTGGATTATGTTAACTATAGAGAATGTCATCGCAGTAGAGTGAGCCGACTCTACGATAGCAAGGGAAGGATGAGATGGCAAGGGTGATACAATCAAGAAAGTTCTATATGCTTGCTAAGTAGGCACCGAGAGGAAATGGAAGACAAAAGCAGCAGTGAAATGAAATATGTAATGAAATCCGGATATGTTGAAGTTGGACTCTTCTTTATTCCTCATGTCGTTGTAGATCTTCTCTTTTTCTAATTAACTAGACACTAGAAGCACAATTCGTGGCGGATACAACAGCTCGACACCATTAGTTATTGATCTTGCACGCCCGGCTACACCTTTTACTTACTTGAGTCTTTTTTCAGAAGAGGGATCATTTCCACCAACTGCTTAGAAGCTTTCTTCCTTTGCAACACAATCTTGATCCGAAGAAGAATATATGCCGAGTAAGCACTTTGACAGGTTTACACTAAGCCGACCTCTCCGAAAGGGCCAGTATATCATCGAAGCCAACTCTATAGCCGCCTGGACCATAGAAACAAAAGATTGAGACATACCAAGGAAAGTGGAGCAATTTACATATAGAAAGAAGAAGGTGCGTATGAATTGAATCAGAAGCATTGACTGTTAAAGAATGCGCTCACTCACTTGGGAGGATCTACTCCTCCACCTTCGTGCAAAGCCTAACGTTGGCACATATACTATTTCCACTACCTTGATCATTCCCAAGTGGAAGTCTTTTTGAAAGGCCAAAGTATGTACGTACTAAAGAAGTCAAAGTCAAGAAGATTCAATACCATCCATTAAGTAAAAGCCCGCTTCTCCATTCAAACTCACTCTTCTCTGGACTACCCTTATCAGCTCCGGAAAATACATGAAGTCGGAGTGATTCCCACACCCTCCCCATAAAATGGAAAAGCGCTGGCTGGGTGTCGCACATTTCTTTCCTCTCGGCTGGCCTCTATCTTCCTCATTTCTGAAAACAGCTGCCCCTTGATGGTACGAGGATGAACTGTATGAACTTGATGGACTTATGAGTTATTAGGGATTCTCTTCTCAGCACCTACTACTCAAAGAGCTATGAGGCATAACTGCAGCAAAGCTTGGAAATCATACTTGATTTTCAGTGGGCAAGTCTTTTCTTCTACCCCTGCAAAGGGAATCTCTTCATACGAGTACGAGTTTCAAAGATGAAATGGGGGAAGAAGTCTCAGCAGGTCACAGGGTATGCTGAAAATTCCCAAACCTACTAATAGAGTCATTCATATACTTATTGCTCGAAGTTGCAGTCTGAGGAAGATGTAAATCAATCCGTACTAATAAAAGTATCAAATTCGTGTCTAGCCCTTTGACCAGTATAAGTTTCTCTCAATCTTGCTCGGTATTCCGATTCATCTCCCCGGATATCTGCATTCGATGTATAAGCAGTAGGTCTATTCGATGCATCTCCAGTATCTTCCGATGCTATCGCATCTCCAGAGTATTATGTTGGGTAGGCTTTTTCTGTAGCTGCTGTTGGTACATACTTTTCGGTTCTATATATTTTGGTCTGTTCCGCTATATTTGACTAGCGTACTCTCTATCGGCTAAGGTCTCATTACTCTTGAAACGGAGTCTGATACCAGATGTGGCATTGCTTATACTGGGAAGAGTGGCTGCCCAAGCTTTTCTGTATGCCCTTCTTTATTGAAAGCCGAGAGTGAGATAAGAATAAGGATCACATCACCGGGTCGATCACCACTGACACCTCAAAAATAGTTAATGCAATCAGAAAGGACTCTAACAACTGCGGAAGGTCGTAGTCTTTAATAGAATATCCGATCTGGCTTGATTCACTTTGATTCTTTTTGATTTCCTAAACTCAACACTACTTTTGGCCCTTTAGGTACAAAAGCTCTTGGCCGTGTCCTTCACTCCAAATCATCACATTGCTCGCATCGTATCATGCTTTTTCGATGTTTTATGGGATTTGTTCACAGGCTTCATCATACCCAGGCCGGTAAGTGGTCACAACTCGCCTGCGGTGTAGACTGCCTTTCAATTCAGCCATTGCAGGAATCAAGTTTCAAGTCTTGGAGCTAGCTTGTTTGAATACACAGAGATGCACGCACATGCAGTCTGACTAATTGGATAGAAAACTTAGTACTCTATTTACTTACCCAGTGAGTAACTACACGAATACGAACCATGAATGCATGGCTTATCAATTCTTTAGACCTTCGGAGTTTGAAGCTCTCGGGTTCAGAAAAGTTCCTACAAGGATAACTGGCTAATGGCAGCCAAGCATTGATAGCGACGTTGCTTTTTGATCCTTTGATGTCTGCTCCTTGTATCATTTGTGAAGCAGAATTCCCCAAGTGTTAGGGTGTTCACCCTCCAATATGAGCTGGGTTTAGTCTAGTCCATCGTGAGACAAGTTAGCTTTACAATACTGATGACTATGTCGTTAGAGTCCTTGTATGAGAGGAATCGTTGATTCACACAATTAGTTATCATGCTTGGTTGAATGCCGATCGAATCTTGTTGTTACAATACGTGGCCAAAATCCTCTGAGATTGTCCAAATCTAAGTCATAAAGAAGAGCGTTGGGTTCATAGAAGGAAGGCCCCGTGTCAGCGTAACCGGTGTGACTGCTCTAGAATAAGCTCTGAGGCAGCTTGAGAATGGAGCGGGGAAGATTACCGAGACTCCATTCTTGGTTCATACCACCTATAATAATGAATTGGATGGCATGTGACTTCTCTTCATTCAGATTGATCCACCGGGCCGCCGCCGGAAAGAATTAATTATGTCAAAGTAGTTAGCCCCGCCCGCAGGAAGTCAAGCCAGAAAGACTGCTATTGCTTCGGCAGAGTAGCGAAATCTACTTTCTTAAGTCTTTCCTATTAGAAAGTTCATATCTTTTGGTGCCTCTGCCCGAGCTCCCCCCAGGGCTACGACTATCGATATCTTGACTTTCACCCTCGTACGAAGCCTTACCTGTCCTTTCGATTGAAGCACTAACTTCTTTGGCCACTACCTAGGAAGCCTATACTACATTCGTTTATGAAAACATGTGATCTTGAAGAACTTTAGTCTCCTTTTTCAGAGTCAAATTTAGAGCAGTTCTATTTTCTCTTTATCCTCATAATCATCCGACTCAGTTGGCTACATCAAGTTTGAAAAGAGGAAGAAATTCTCACGCTTATTCTAGCTTTTTCCAGTGGAAGGATAGCTCTTTGAGCGGGGTGATGAAGTTTTTCAATTCAGGGAGGAGGCTTACAGCTTCTTGAAAAAGCTTACTCTAGCTTACTACTATCTTACCACCGCAAATCTATAGAAGATAGGCATTCATTATTTTTATGCTTTGTCAGGTCCAGTAGAACGCGGCAGTCATTACTAGAAGGGCGGAAGTCATAAGCTTAGCGGAGGTCAGTCAGCGGATATGCATTTAGATATTAGCTGTGGCAATAGGCTAGTTGTGCTAACCGCTACTTCCAGAGTATCTACGGGATTTAGCCCTTTATGCTTATCATTTCTTAGGAGTTAGTTCCGTGCACCCCCACCGACCCCTGCACTGCAACAAAAAGCAGAGTGAGACTAAAGCAGCGTTGTCTCATCAGATGCCTTATGCCTTTCTTTTCAAGCTTTGTGCTTTTTGTGCATCCTTTTATCTTAGAGTCACTCTAGTGCAGCTTTGTTAGGAACTTTCAATCCGCCTTCGTGGCTGACCCTGGGCAATTGGAGCGTAAGAAGAGCTTCTCGTGATGAGGCAAGGAAGAAAGGAGAACTTATACGTTTCCCTTGACAATAGCCCAAAGGTACTATGTACATCTGGTCGTAGCCCATTCGCACCCCCTGTCTCGTTCCGTCTTGCAAGTCCAGAGCAGACCAGGGCTCCTATCCTTCCACCGCTGTCCACGTACCCTCCTGTCACTACGTACCGTATTACTAAGTTCGAGAGAGCAGCCCTACCTCTAATTGAATACATTGGAAGCAAATGCAATACTAGCATGCTTTTTGCACCCCTTGTTCTGAAAAAGATCATCACTCGGGTCAAGTACCCCACTTGGTAGCATTTGTTAGTCCGTCCACTTACCTTACGTTCCTCTCATTTTCTCTTTTTGTTCGCTTGTGCTTTTTTCTCCTGGGTGTTCTGAGGTTAGTTTAGTTTAGTCAAAACTTATGACCACTGTAACGAGGGCATGACCTGAATTTACACGTCTTAGAAATAGTAGCAGCAGCCTCGTTGTAAAACACCCAAAACGTAATGATATTTGTTCTTTATGCCAGATCATAATAAGAGAAGTACTCTATTTGGTTCTTTTTATTACCTGCGATCCGTTTCATACTGATCTGCTTCCCCATGGAAACACAAAAGCTCATCAAGAAGAGCCAAGCTGCAGCAAATATTTCTTTGCTATCAGATCCTCTTTCTTCATGGTAGAACTCCAAGACAGATGATAGCTCTTGCTTGTCTTCATGAAAAAGTGCAGAAGCCTGTATCAATGAAGAGTAGGCCGGTACCAGCAGAAGATAGTAAATAGTTTTTTTGTTAGCCACTGCACTCACACAGTTCGGAAAGTAAGTCCTTCTAAAGATTGTTCTCCCCAACCCAAGTTCAAGACGACCTACCTAAGAGTACAAAAGATGGACAACCAAAAAGCGAGTAACGAGTCAGAGAGCGGCGGGTGACTAGCCTTACCCTCCGTCTTACTTAGAAAGATAGGTTGGTCCCTCTGCCTGTGAAAAGAAGAGAGAGACCACTTTAAGAAAGGCTGTCCACAAAAGAAGTTGCTCAAGCAAAGACTGCTCGTAAGTTCGTGACTGACCCAGCTCCAAAATATACCTATCTTGATTTGCAAGCGAACAAGCTAAACTTCACTAGTCAAAACAGGAGTTGGTGACCTGTCTGCTCTTGGCAGTTCATACCAGAGCAGGCACTAGCCCATTCTTTAGCTATGAGCGGTTCTCCTATTTGCTTAATGCTAGTTCTTGCCCTACTTCGTTGCTTGCTTGGATTGGATAGTTCAGTGCGACGTGGTAAAGTGGATCGACCACGAGCTCCTACTTGGAAGCAAAGAAAAGCTATGGTTAGTGTTTGTTGGAAGCAAAGCTCCGAAGCAAGCACCTAATACTCCGGTCCCATCAATGGCTTCTTCAATGTCCAATTATGAAAGAATGTTCAAAGAGTCTGAATCAAAATATAGCTGCTACGCGTGCAAAGAACCAAGCAGATTGACTCAGTGGATAAGCATGTGCCCATAAAAGAGGGATTGCTCCAGAGAATGTGCATTATCAGGTCGCAATTTACGCAACACTTCGTGCCTTTCTTTCCTATAGCATCAGCCTTTAGCTGGATAAGCAAAAGATTTTGGAAATTTCTCTTCTTTTTTTCACTTATTCACAAACAATAAGAAGAATGTAAGGTCTATGGCCTTGAATCAAGTCCCGAAGGCGCGAAGCGTGGACAAATGCTTACCAAAAAAAAACGGAAAAAAGAAGAAGTTAGAAGGCAAGGTTCGCAGCAATAAATCACTTCTTTGTTGAATGAGAAGAAAGTACACGCCTATATTATAGAGTTCTGACACTATGGAAGAGTTTCTTCTTCAAAATGCTATTTACTTCTTCGTAAATGCTGGTCTCGTTTTCTTGCTCTTTCTAAAAGAAGACCACTTCTCCGTAGGTGATAGTACTAATTCGGTACCCCCGGATGGCGGATGAGCAGTGTGCCTAGCGCACCGAACTCAAAACCAAGAGAAGGAAGCCCAGGTCCCCTTATCCTTCTTACTCAGTGCCTATGGATGGGATGTCTGACTCCTAGCTCGGTCGATCCACATCATAGACCTTCTGGCGCTTTGCCTTCTGTGTGATCTGAACACCCTCCTTTTGCTAAAGCTCTGCCAATATGCTCCTTTTGGGGGTGAAAAAGGAACGTGTTTTAGTGCATGCTCATTAACTTCTCTTTCCCTTCCCTTTCAACGCTTTTATTCATATTTCTACTTAGCAATTCTAGTTTAATGAAATGTGCCCGCACTAGTGTCATGAATGAAATGTTGACCATTCAAGCTCCTCTTTGAAGGGAGACCTAGTGAACACCTTTTCTGAATAAGATAGCCGTAGAGAGAAAGAGCCATGCTCGTCAAATTAGTATGGAAAAAGGACTTGATTTCCTACGCTGTGTCATCTGAAAATTGAGACTGACATGCGCCAGGGAACTGACTCAAGAAACGGATCCATGTCTCTACAATTGAGTAATACTACATATTTCTTGTGCGACCGCTATTTCTTGTTGGGTAAGATCTGGAACGTATGGAACCGTCACCCTTGGAATGGCTGAAAGCGCACGTATATGAGTTGAAACTCTTTGGTTGTGATGCGTCTTATATCAACCCCTGGCCTCGGTTGAGTCTATAAAAGGAATAGCTAGACTCAACCAAGCATGGCACCGCCCCCGTGGAATGTATCCCACCGGATCCCTCGCTCTCACAGAACAAGGAGATAAGAGCACAAGGTCCGACGTGAAACATTGATTTCGATGCGCCATTTACGATATTTCTCGTTATTGGTTTGGTTGATTTTCCTTGTTATGGTTTTTGTTGCTTGTTTTTTCCTTGTTTTAGTTGTTGTTAGAGATGTTTATTTGTTAGTTGAGTTGTTTTCTTTTCCTTTCTTTCCTTTGGTGCAATGCAGGCTGGGAAGAAACGTTTTGAAACGTCACGTGTATCGTCGTGCCTTGGAAGAGCTTTTCGTTTCCTTACCCAACCAAAGCTGCGCAAGATAAAAGAGAAAAAGCAAAGGGGGACCAAATGATGAATAGACAACGACTAGTAGGCGCCCTCTTCTTGACTTTCGAAAACTTGCAGCGAAGAAAGAGGAAGGCGCAGTACTGCACAGGGAAGGACTATCAGAGTATAGCTTCAATGAAGTAAGTAGCCCGCCTAAGGAGCAGCTCTGGACCAGTACTCCCTCTGCTCTGGCCCAGGGGCAAGAAGCTTGAAAGTAGGCAAGCAAAGTTCAGTTCATAAGCGGTTGAAATGAAATGAAAGACGAGAAAAAACAATATGAGTTTATGAGATTCCCTTTTCTTAACTCCACTCCAGCCACGAATCACGGTAATAAGCCTTGTAAGCTTCTACGAGAGTTTTGACTTGGTTATTCCATGTTTTCTTCTGTTTATCGCTTAGGTTGTTAGGAACTAGATCTTTCCATATTTTCTCGAATAGCTCCGTATCAATTGCTTTCCTGGAAGGGTTTTCCACGGGTTTGATCAGCCGGGGAATAGGTACCACAATGGGATTCATACTGTCAGATAAGAATAGTCCCCACTCTCCTTTCCACACGAGTAGATCTTACTATTTGGAATCTGAATCCAGACCTATATATGTGAAAAGCACTCCGCCCGAATCCTCGTAGTACTAAGTCGTGGCTTACAAGCTGTCCCCTCCTTGTTTGGGCAAGAGATATATGGTTTACCAACCGGGCATAGACACCTGATCATTTTGATCGAGCGTGCAGGAACAATTTAGTGAATCAAAAGAATAGAGACCAGGCGGAGTCCAATCGGAAGGTCGTGCTTTAGAGTAAGACTTGTGTCCTATAGGAAAAGCTGCCTATGTTCACCCGGGTACCTGCCCTTCTTCAAGAAGCATGTGTTAAGGTTCTCACTGTGGGTTTCTTCAAAAGTCTCCAAAACTCGCCGGTTGCATGTTAGGCTTCTGTGGCATTTGTCCCTCTATTCAAAGAAAGGGATCCGCCTTTTATTTGACTGCCCTGCCTTGGTTGCGGTTCTTTCTTAGGTATCAGGATCCAACAAAGAAAGGTTTTGATTCGAAGTTGAGATGGTATCGAAAAAAGAACGAACCCTATGCTATGCCACCCGTAGCCATTGAATCTGTTAAAGTCAAGACTTCCGGTCTAGCTAGTTGTCTTTCATTTCCCCCTCTTCCTGCTCAAGCTTACTTGGGAGTTGGTGAAGAGAGTTCTAGGGAGAAGTTACCCCTGGATTTGTACCACTCGAAAAAGTTGGTCGAGGGAAATCAATTAGTAGGACGTTTTGACCGGCAAAAGTTCTCAAAACGATAATGGCATCATGCAAAAAACAAACAAACAGGCAGGACCGACCATCAACACGTACCCCAGTTATGACAGTACTCACTCATCGTTCGGCTGCAGCAGCCTAATATTTCAATATAATACGAGATCTATTTTCATACATATGACTCACGAATCCATCAAAGACACCGTAACCCCTCTCATATAGATATCCCCGAAGGGGTATTACTGTGTAACCAACCGTTGAAGCATACTTCAACTCCTATGAATAGTAGACACCAAGAAATTCTCCTGTTGGGAAAATCAATACACCATGTTCGCTCCTATATGGAAGGAATGGTTTATTCATTTCTTCAGGACATTTGACATATGATTCAATAAATCCGTACAATCCATCGAGAGGTTGTTTCGTGAAATCTCCATGCCATTTCGCAGGACCAATAGGCATTGGGCTTTCTTTCATTACAAAAGGATAGAGTGAGTTCACGTCATAATAGTACGTACAGGTTTGCACCGTGGGGTTTATACACATCAGCATGACCCCCAGAGTATCCTCGACGAAGAAAATCGTCAGCTGTTTTATGTGGTATAGTGATAGGAGTTTCTATGTCATTATAGAAATTCTTCCTAAATATAGCTAAAGACAGTGATGATAGTGTAATCTTACCTGTTATATCAATCTGGTCAAAATCATTCTAAATAGATTGCGCCTTATGCATTATACCACCTAGTAAATAGATATCTTGTTTCATATATTCCATTAACTCATCTCTTTTCTCACGTAAGCTTTCAACGTTAACTGAGCTATGATCTACGTTACCTTTACTACCAAGTTCAGGACATAAACTCTCTCCTAAAGACCGAAGAGATCCAGGTAATAGCTTCATTGAATCCCTAAATATTATTCTTTTTTTCTTTCTCTCAGCTCTCACTTCAAATTGATAGAGTTCACCGTTTCTCATTAATGGTTTCAATGACCACTCAGGGCAGTTTCCAATTATATGCTTGAGGATTATTATACCGTAAAATCGAGACAAATTATGAAAGTAAATCACCTTCAGTCGAGGACTAGACAATGAAACAACATAATCAAGATAGTTATTCAGCATCCTTTTGCTCCTTTCAGCAAAGCTTTTTTCAAGAAAGAAATCCTCACTAAACCATGAAGCTATGGAGCCTTTTGTTGGTATAACCCTATCACCAGGATTGACTTTCATTAAACCTATTGCATAAGGAACATGATTACCTTCCTCATTGATAATAGTTTCCATATCGCCAACTAAGAATTCAGACAGCTTCTTACCCTTAGCTATCAATTTTGTTATTATATCCACCTTAGGAGCCTTCTTATCAGGTTTCTTAGGCTCTATATTCATAGATTGAATCTCACCTAAGCGAGAACCATCACCATTTGAAACCCTTCGCACAGGCATACCACCGCTAAGCAAATACATTCTTAGGGTGAAACCCAATAAAACTCCACGGCTACTACTTTTATTATACAGCCGATTCTTTACTTGATGCATTAGAGACTCCAAGCTCTCGCGAGGTAATATCTCACTTCCGTTTAATGATGTTAACCAAACGGCATCACCTAGTGTATAGTGAAAGTTCTAATCGCTGGTTGATGATTTGACTGTTGCACCCACAGTCATTTTAGCTAGACCATTTATATCGGGTACTAATTCCCTTAATACCACTTTGACTATTTCAGTAAACACAAATTGTGATGAACCTGTATCCACACTATCAGCAAATTCCATTCTAGCTTGAACCAAACCCTTATTCTTATCTGAAAAGGAAACTGTTGTATCAGGATGACTAGATAAGTTACTTGAGCGAAACACTCTGAAAGAGTGATAGTTGGATAGGACCACACCATGTCAAAAATGGGGGGTCAATTCACCAAAGAGGATTCGCTGGATGTATTATTTATAGAAAATAGAGCATAGATGTTGTTATACATATAGTAGTGAAGGAGGTCATAGATCGACTTTTCTTATAGATACTAAGTACAGAACACGAAGACACAATTGAACGTCTTCCTAATGATATAGGAACCAATGGCTTTGATTCCCGTACGCGATGTGGCAAAAAAAACGGATTGTTTGAGATATACCATGTTACTTGAAAAGCTTTGCCTGTATCTACTCCAAAAGTGGAGGAGCGATGCTATTCCTGAAAATACAACTTTCTCTTCGGTCATCAACAGCTCGGGTCCATTTAGCTTCGGTGACCAGATAGAAACTTCAAGAGTTATCCGCTCAGGCTCACTGAATTCAGGTAAATCAATTATGATCCGATCACTCGATCCATGGCACCCAGCATCTTGCGCTAAACGTAGATTGGAAAGGACGCTGTTTGATTTTTCTCAAAACTTCAATGGGTCTGGCTACATGAACCATTGCAACTTGGAGTCCTTAAATACGTATTTCAAGCGGAACATCCATCAAAGAATAGACCACTAGCAACAAGAGTGTTAAAGACCTACGGAGACAGTCTGCGCTTCGCTGAACAAGTAACTCATCATTCAGAGCACTCACTGCACCCGATAGCGTAGGCAAGCGATCCCAAGAAAGAAGGATAGCTCACTGACGACAGACGAAGAACTATTCCCGCTCAGACGATTCGCCGGTAGTTACTTTTCGTCGAGTATTATCATATATAGTGTGTGTATTTTGGTTGAAGTTGAGCGATTTGGGGATCATGCAAACATACGCCCGAGTTTTGAGAAGACATTTTAGGAGGCCTCAATTGAAAAAAGTTGACGAGAGGCAGTTGGTATCCCAAATAGGAGTCTTTACCCAAGAAGACTTATCCGCGCAGGTTTTGAGAAAAAATAAGCGAAAAAACAGACGGGTTTGAGTTTCTCTTTATGAAAGAAAACAAGCATTTCAGTCTATGTTCTATTGGAAGATCCTTCTGTTCCAGACGGTGCAAAGGAAGCAGATCAAGTTATTGAAGACTCTGACTCAGAGCGGGCACTAGCCGCATTGTCATAATCTCTCAGGGACTAGCTGGAAGGCAAGGACTTTTTCATACCAAAGGGTAGCCCCATCCCATTCAAGTAAAGGGAACGAAGAAAGGAAGCGGTAGCTACATCTGAACCGACCTCTCCGTAATCACAAAAAGCAGAAGGATCTTTTCTGTCTCGGTAAAGGATAGAGGATAAGCAAAGCAAACTGGTGCACCTCCTTATCTTACGCATTCCTTTCCACAGACCAAGTTATACTACTTAATTACTGCCCCATGCTACCTATTCTAGTGCACTAGGTAGGAGAGGGGGACAAGACCTACATTGCTATACCTGAATAAGTTAGTTTGACTCAAAGCTTGCACTTTTCCTTTGATTTAGCCCTTACTTATGAATTGCATGCTTCATTCCATTCTGTAGTCAGTCAATGCCGGTGAATAAACATAATGTGATATATCCATTTCTGAATTGTCCAGGAAATCTGCGGTTAAGGGAAGACTTATCCTCAGTTGCTCTCCTGGAGAGGTATTTCTTGTATTGTAAGCTTTAAAGTGTGATGCCTCTCACTGATCAACCTGACACGCCAAATGTTCAGTGGAGCTCTGACAAGGGCCACCAATCCTTCTATCAGTATTTATATCCCACCTACCTTCGCAGGAAAAGAAGTAATTTACCTATACCTGCGGAGAGAAAGAGCCCACACCCAGCACTATGTAAGGTTTCGAATTCACATACATGGGACGAGTGGATGACTCACCAAAAAAATCCACTTACAAAATACAAGAATTACATGACCCTGTCGTGGAAGTTAATGAGTTGCATCATAGATAGGTAAGTCAAAGCTTTGCCATTTCTAGTGAATGAACTTGGCTTACTACATGACTCATCTATTTACTCTCTATAAACTCATTACTCTCCTTTGTTCTCAGGTAAGCTTTCGCATTGCCTTCAAAAAAGCATTCTTTCGTATTCAAAGAAGGTTTGCTTGCATGTTATAGCACTGGCAGAGCCAAATATTGCTTGCCGGATGCTATTCACATGTTTCAGCACTTCAGGTACTTCAAAGTCAAGACTGATAGGTTTGATTCCGGGTCTAAAGCATTCCCCTTTGAAACTAAAGGTATAAGCAGGTTGACAGCTGACAATACGAAGGAGGGATTTGAAGTTAAGAAGGAGGAATCCCACTTATTAATGCCACTTGTCTCCTACTTACTTTGTCAAATAGTTTTTTCCTAGCTTGTAACTTTTTGTTTTGACCTCTTGCATTTGAGGCAGAATGGGATCGGTTACTTCCCCTTCCAGTACAAAACCGCCTGGTAGAGGATCGGCCTATTTATTTACACCGGTAAACTGGATGCGTGATCCGTCCATTTAGTAGTGGGAATAGCAAGTAGGTATAGTTTGAACCATACAAGATATGCAAAAAAGGTATGTGTAACTAATATTTGCTAGACTTTCTACACCGAGATAGGCTTATTCACCGGTATATGCAAAAAAGGTATACAAGCAATAGATGTGTCTGGATAGGAACAAGGCCGCTAAGGATGAACGAAAGATAAGGAGTTTTCACAGTAAGGAAAGGAAGGAGAAGCAACGTGGAGGCCGAGAGAGGTATTTTTCTTACCTCTCTCGGCTATTAGTCACGCATCCCTGCCAGCTAACAAACCACCTACCTTAACCCATTGCCATTCCAGAAATAAGCACATACCCCAATCACTGTCTGAGTAAGCATACAAAACAACTCCACCACTTTGAGTATCAAACATGCCAACATTCCGTCTTCCTTTTGGATGAGTTTAGCAACCAATGTGATGTTTTGGCTACTCCATCGCTAGCCCAATTCAATGCACAATGTCGGGCCTTGGTGAGATACCTTCACAGTGGATCTAGCTTACTACAAGCTAAACTGAACCCTCTTCTCTGGTTGTTTACATCCGCTCTCTAACTACTGGGGAGGGCGGCTTATTTCTATGCTTCGGCAAAAGAGGCTCACTCGTACCAAACCAAAGCATTGAGTTCTAGCTGAATTGAACTAAAAGAGGATTCTGACTAGAAAAGGGATCGTTTCAGCAAGCAGGAATGAATGTCACAAACTAGCTAATGCTTATTAAAAGACTAGAAAGAATGAGTTGAATAATCAGACTAGTAGTTGTCGAAATGCTCGTCGTGACTTGGTGTTATTTAACACACAGTGAAACAAAAAGCTTGCAAAATACTATTGTATTGAACCAAGGAGGAGAGCCCATAACAGCGGGAACGTTCTAACTCGGTGGTGAAATCGAAACGATCAAACCGTTCCTTCTGTGAGAATCGACCAGATTTTCGAATAACATTTTCTTTTTTCAAAGCATAACTTCACTTATCCCCAACGGCTAGACGGTACACCATCGTCTCTGTGTACTGACTGGCTTTCCAGGAATGGAATAGCAATTGGGCGGTTTTACTGCTCCCTTTAGCTGCTCCGTTCAAGACTCTCCACTTTCGAATGTTGCGTTGAGAAAAGCAAAGCAAGGTCGGGCGCGAAGCAAAATCTTCCCCCGTACTAGATAGACAAGGCGATGTCGGCGAACAAACAATAAGAAGAAGGCCCGAGTCAGCCGACTGATTAAATAGTTCTGAAATGGAGAAGCCCGATTTCAACGAATGGCATGATCTATCATAAAATTGATCTAATCTTTTCCGCTTGGATGCGTCAAGTTTCTAATGCCATCACCTTGTTGATTGGTGCTCCTTCCACCGCTGGCACCTACGCTGACTTGCAATGTCCTCGACCAGCCAACCAGAAACCAAGGAAGGAATTCCTATCTCGAGTCAAGTCACTTATGAATAAAAAACAGCGGCGATTCAGCCCTTTTTTAGGTAACCTTATTCAATAAGTTGAGAAAAAAATGCAAAGTTTTCGATGACCACTGAGTCAAGTCCATTTTCATTTCGAATTTCGAGCAGTATTGGAGCTCTAGGTTTTTTCCAATGGAGTGCCCCAAAGAATTAGAACTTCATAGATATATGTAGGACCAAATTGAAACATGTTCTCTATACCGACCGCGATAGAATTGAAGAATTGAGTCGAGACCCTTTTTTGCATAGGAAGTCGGGTCCCACTGTACCATTGATCTGTACTGCAGTTCTTCCCCCTTTTAGGGTCTGATTTATCCATCCTATCCATTGTTGAGGGAATCCCCTTTGAGAGAGACAATTAATTAGGAAATCCCAATTAATGTTGTCAAAAGCCTTCTCAAAGTCTAACTTTAGAAGGATACCTTCTTCTTTATTTATATGCACATGATGAAGAATCTCATGTGCTGCTACTACACTATCTAAAATCAACCGATTCTTAAGAAAGGCACTCTGATTCTTGCCTATAATTCTATCTCAAACTTTTGTCAACCTCAAAGCTAGTACTTTAGTCAAAATTTTGTAGCTGACATTCAACAGACTTATAGGTCTCAAATCACTGATTCTAGTGGCCTCAGTAAGTTTGGGTATTAAACAAATAATAGCCCTATTAATGGCAGCTAGATTCAAACTGCCTTCATAAAAATCCTGAAACATTCCACTTACATCCCTTTTGATGAGATCCCAGTAAGTTTGGTCAAAAAGTACTGAGAAACCATCAGGGCCTGGAGCCTTGTCAGGATTCATTTGAAAGATAGCCGCTTTTATCTCTTCTTCAGAGAAAGGTGAGATTAACTCCTCTTTCTCTTCTCTACTTAGCTTTTCCTCCTCAGACCACACAGTGTCTGACAGAGGGGCCCAAACATCAGATTCAGAACCAAGCAAGGATCTAAAAAAAGACAATGCATGATCCTGAATTTGTTGAGAGTCCCTAGTTTCCCTACCATTAATTACTAAATTAGTTATGAAATTTCTCTTTTTTCTATTTGCAGCTAACCTATGGAAATACTTGGTGTTAGCATCTCCCAGCTTGAACCACTTTAATTTAGCTCTCTGCTTCCAATGTAATTCCTCATTAGCATACAAATCATACAGCTCCTTTTTGGAGTTGAGATAGTCTTCTACTTCTATATCATCTCAAATCCTATCCTCTACCAAATCTTCATAAGATTTCACTGAAGCTTTAAGCTGCTTTTTCCTATCCTTTATTTCCTTACCCACATTCTGACTCCAACCCCTTATCTTTCTCCTCAACCTAGAAATTTGCCTATTCCAATTCAAAGCTTTTTGCACCCCTAACTCAGAATGAGGCCACCAGCTTTGCATGTTTGTATGAAAATCATCATGAGTTAACCAAACTCTATCAAATTGAAAAGCTTTATTGTAAATTAACTCATGTGACCCTGAGTATAAAATAATTGGGTTATGATCAGAAAAAGACTTTGGAAGACTGTAAGTCTGAGTATTATTATAAGCATCTATCCAATCCTGATTAACTAGAAACCTATCCAGGCAAGCAAACTGCCTACTTCTACCACCCCTAGCCCAAGTATATTTTCTGTCCACACACCTGAGATCTAATAAATCAAAATCATCTATCCACTTATTGAACTTTCTCATGTTAGGGAAGTCAAAAGAAACCCCCTTCTTCTCAGTTCTCTTCCTAACTATATTAAAGTCCCCTCCAATTATCCAAGGCCTATCTATACTATTGCCTAACCTACTTAGAGACTCCCAGAAATCTGGTTTCTTACTTGATTCTACAGGCCCATAGACAGTGGTGAGATTCATCTTCAAATGAGTTTTTTGAGAAATCAGGTTAACTGAAATAGAAAACTCCTGTATATCCCAAGCCTCAATTGAATAAATACTATCTTGAATTCCCATAAGTATGCCTCCTGAGGCACCTTTAGAGGGAAGAAAATTCCAACTAAAATCTGCACTGATTGATTCCAGGAATCTCTTAGAGAATTTTGCCCTTTTACTTTCCTGAATACATACACAATCTAAATGTTCATCTCTAATAGTCTCAAAAAGAGTTGATCTCTTTGTGGGACCTCCTAATCCTCTGCTGTTCCAGGAAACTATCCTCATAAAGAAACTACTAGATTTCCCTGATCCTCTGCAATAGCAGAAGACACTCTTTGACTACCCTGAATAGTAGCCAAAGCCCCTTGAAGAAAATGCACTAGATTATTATTAGAAGTAGTCCTAATTAAATTAACCAAATCCAATCTTTTCTCTACTGTATTCCCTAAAGAAATACCAAAGTCCTCAAATAAATTAACTAATTGTCAATCTGATAAGTTAGAGATATGAGTTATACCTGGAGGCACATCCACTGAGTCTGCTGTGTCAATCCTCCCTTGAGCCCCATCATCCGCATTAGCCTCCTCCACTCTGGCCTCTTCCTGGGATTGTGTTTGACTGGCCTCATGTCCAAGTGCTTGAATTTCCTTCTGGAAAAGTGCCCTTGCAAAACCAGCAACAGGAATTGGTGGAGGTGAGGGAGTTGTTTTCCTCAATGGAGCACCTACTCCTTCTCTTCTTATCTTCAATTGAGCTTCTAATGCCAGATTTTGAGCCCTTAGCAGCTCTAGTTGAGCTTGCAACTCCTGCTGAGAGCCCTCTTCTTTCTCAAACTCCCTGTCATGCATCATAGAAGCCCTATCTACTGCTTTATCAGAGTTCACTTCCCCTTCTTCAACTTCACCAGAGTCAGAAATAACAATTTCCTGCCCCTTACTACCAGTGAAAATCACTTTCTTGAGACTTCCTTGTTCCAGCAATTTCGTCAGAATTGCTGGAATTTGTTCTATGTTGCATGAATACTGGTTCCCTACTTGCATTTCCACCTCACTCAGCCTATCCTGCTCCTTCCCTTTTGCTAGACCTCCTTTCCCATTGCCTTGACTTCCAACACTTTTGCCATTTCCCAGTTTTGTTTTTTTCTCTCTGGGATCTGATGCTGTGTTGTTAATCACCCTGTTCTTCTCTTTACTGGTCTGACCAGGTCCTGTTGGAGCCACTTTCTGAGCTTGCTGTTGCCTTTGTGCTAGTCTACTTTCTTTAACAGCTTTCCTCATAAGAAATTCCTCCTCCTCTGAGTGATCTACTCCTTTCCCTTTTCCAGAACCAGTCTCTTTTCCTCCCTTGCCAGAAGCAACTACCCTCCTATCTCCTATCAGTACTCCATTATTCTCAATACCTCCACTTTTCTTAGACTGAGATCTAGTTAACATACCAGGGCTATTCTCATCAGGAGTAGTGGGGTTTTTCCTTTTCTTAGCATTAGCTTTCTGATTCTTCTTCCATTCCGTGCCACGTTCACACCCCGACAAGAGAAGGAAGCAATGAACTAGAACGAAGGGCACTTTGATATTGACTTATTTATTCAATCATGCAAGAACTACAACTATTAATATTTCCATTTGCTATTCTTCCTATTCCCATTAGGGGTGTTTCGGCATACAAGAAATGGAGTTGGTATAATTCACTAGTTCCTTACAAAGAGAAGGTTTTCACTGACCATAGAGTTGGAAATGAAAGCACCACTAGAACATGACTTTTTCACCTACGGCTGGCTATGATTTTCCTACTACACTCTCTCTGAATATACTATATCATAGGAATGGTCTAAGGACACCAATCAATAAATACACGGCGAGTAGAGTGGTAAGTAAGGAATACTCCAACTCCGGATTAGCAATTCCCAATAGAAAAAGAAGTTGATCAAAGAAGCAAGCAATATCAGATATAGTAGTAGTTCCCCATACATAGAGTAGAGGAGTTCCCCACTCATAGAGTGGGGGGCGTAGTTGCCGTATTGAATTCTCGTACGTACATGGTGGGCGTAGTTAGCCATTCTCTGTTTGGATCAAAGAACAATAGAAAAGAGAAAGACGGAATCCAGTTTGTTTACAAGCACTAGAATGAACTATTCTAACTAGTAACTGACTAACTGCACTCCTTCCAGACACTATTGCCTATTGGACTTAGGTGCAAGCATCTCTCCTTAGGCTTTCAGTCGGAAAAGAATCATAGAAAGAATCGAGGGTATTGACTTTGCTTTCAAGCATACGTTTTATTGCTTGACACACAGTCTATCTATCCGTGGTCCGTTCTTAACATAGCAAGTGCTTTGGGGGTATAGCTGCTGGGTATAGCAATAAGCAAAATAGGGAGCCGGTTCTGCTTTGCCCTCTTTCACTTCGGACTAATCCACCCACTTTCCTACCTCTTCGAACTACAACTGTTCTGACCAATTAACCAAGGAGTTCATTCTCTTAGAGCGTCCTAGCGGGCCCACTCTCAGGGAATCTCTTTCCTCTTTATAAGACTTCAAGTAGTTTTCTTCACCGGATAGATAAGAGTGAAGCGTGGAGTTAGTCTTATATATACTAAAGAGTGTGTGTCTTTTTTTGTTTTCATTTTCTCATAAATAGTGTCTTTTTTCTTTTGTTTGGTTCACTAGGCACGTTGCCACATTATTCATAATTCTATATAGTACCAAGACCGATTAATCTCCATCTTGAAGGAAGATATCGACGATTCCAAGTTCGAAAAACAACAAGAAATAATCTCAAAGTCTAGGAAGGATGGGGGTTGGTACTGGAAGCTAATCATAGCATGGAATCGGGACTCTTGCATTGTAGGAAAGGAAAGGGCATTAAGGGGAGTCAAGAAAAAGCGACATATGGCACGAAAAGGAAATCCAATTTCGGTCAGACTTGATCTGAATCGTAGTTCAGATCCAAGTTGGTTTAGTGAGGGCGACCGCGAAAGTCACCGAATGGGTCCGTCTTATCTCTTTGTCCAGGTGTGGGAGGACGTTGCAGATGTCCGGGGCGGACACGACTTCTGATAACGCTAGAAGACCACAGGAAGGACCAGAGCATGTCGTGAAAGAAAGACGCACACGGGGCGTGCTTCGACCGTGTCTCCGGGGCACAGTTGAATGTAGATATCATGAACGCGAGGTGCCGGATACCAGGCCGAGAAACCCGCGGGCAAATACTCCCCTTATGTGCCGATCACTAGCGCATCCCGGGTCCCGGCGCCCAGCTCTGCTGGAGATGCCGTCACTGATCTCGTCTTCGGCCGCGTCCATAAAAAAACAAGTGCTCCGCAGATCAGTGAAGAACCCGCAAGAAGATACCTCGGCGCCCGCCGCACTATGCTCCGCAACCAAATGAGAGTTTTTCGGTGGAACCGGTGAACCGCGTGAGCTGCTTAGATGCGTGGGACAGAGGGCTCGTAGTACCTGATAGCGCAGCGGAAGGAGCCTAAATCAACCATTAAAAGAGAAAAAAGCACAGGGGCTCTCGGATGAGACTAAGCAGCTACCATTCAGACCGAAGGGACTTGACTTATCCGAACCACGGCAGCCGGCTTTTCGTTCGTAACAGACGAGTAACTACTAATGTTACGAGTTCAAAAGGTAGTTACTCACTGAGTTCAAAAGGTAGTTACTCACTGAGTTCAAAGGGTAGTTCCTCACTGAGTGAAAAGAGTAGTTACTCACTGGGCAAAGGATCAAGCGCTTTGACTTTTTCCCCTGGTTGGGTTTGAGAGCCGTGTGATGGGTAACTATCCAGCACGGTTCGGGGAGCACTTGTATGTAGTCTGCGCTGGTGAATGGAAGCCCGCAAAAAAGAAGCGGCTCAAACTGCGGCTCTGCCACCATTGACTCTATTTATTATTATGGTAAATCTGTGTATCAAGATGTCAATCTGAGATCTTATTTTGGGTCGATACGTCCACTAACGAGACTCACCTTTGGCTTTCGTCTCGGTAGGTGTATTATTATACATTTTCCCAAAATGACATTGATTCATTTCTTTCTTCCCCGTCAACCACGGAAACGAAAACGACGCGACAAATCAAGACCCGTAAGGGCGAAGGCCAAATGGTGGGCATTTGGGAAGGTCGAGCGGGTGTCCTCATTCCAGGGTAAAGAGGAAGAACGAAGGGAAGTGGGAGGCCGGGCGGCAGGGAAAAGAGTCGAGTCGATCAGGCTCGACGACCGGAGGAAGCAAAACGAAATAAGGATTTGGCCGAAAAAGATGCAACGCTATGGATACCATGACCGATCTTCATCGATAACGACTAAATCACTTCGGGTCAGCAAGGCCCGCAAGCGTTCTACATACGCCGAGGTTGGCAATGACATAGCCTCCCTGAATGACATGGCCTCCCTTTTCGACAAAACATTGAAAGACCACTCCTCTTTGGTCTTAAGGTTCTTAATAGCAAGGGCGTCCCGCTCTTACGGCCCGACGAGTCATCTACTAAAAAGGACCCTCCGCGCATCGCGTCCCTCCTTGAAATATTTGGTAATGCAATACTTATTGAATACAAAGAAAAAAATGCATTTTGACCCCGTCCACGTTCTCAATCATTTCGTGGCATCGGGTGTAGCTGAACCTGGAGGAGCGAAGGAAAAAAGCTTAGATAAGAGAATACGCTCTCGCATCGCTTTTTTTGTAGAAAGCTCAACCAGCGAGAAAAAGTGTTTGGCTCAAGCCAAAAAGAGGTTGATCCACTTCATTCGCTTGGCCAATGATCTTCGCTTCGCGGGAACAAGAAAAACTAGCATCTCGCTCTTTCCTTTCTTCGGTGCCCTCTATTTCTTTCTAAAGGGTGCGCCTGGGGTGTATAAGACCCTACGGTTGGAGTCTGCCCGGGAACAACTCCTAGGTAAATTAAGGAACAAAGTTAGGATCCTAATGCATCAGAATAAGGTAATGGAATTGAGAGATCAATGTATAGACCTAGGTAGGATAGGAGTCTTGATAAGGGGAATAGAGATGATGATAGAGATCATACTGAGAAAGAGGAGAATCCCGTACGGGTACAACTCTTATTTGACCGAAGTTCCAAAAATGCGATCTTTTTTGTCTAATAGAACAAACACAAATACCTTAATTGAGTCCGTCAAGATCAAATCTGTTTATCAAAGTGCTTCTCTGATTGCTCAAGACATATCTTTTCAACTGAGGAACAATCAAATCTCATTTCGTTCCATTTTTAGTAAAATAGTCAAGGATATTCCATTAAGAATGCCAAAAGGGGTGGAGGGGATACGTATTTCTTGTGCAGGTCGATTAGGAGGCGCGGAAATAGCTAGAACTGAATCCAGAAAGTATGGAAAAACATCTTGTAATGTATTGAACCAGAAAATAGATTATGCTTCAGCTAAAGTATCTACTCGTTACGGTATTTTAGGTGTCAAAGTGTGGATCTCATATAGTTAAAAAAAGGGATGTGCTTTATCCGAAACGTACGAAATTTAGTAAATATAGTAAATGCAGATGTAGTCGGGGTTGCAAACCGGACGGTACACAACTTGGTTTTGGAAGATATGGCACCAAAAGTTTACGAGCTGGTCATCTTTCATATCGAGCCATTGAAGCAGCGCGTCGCGCTATAATCGGACAATTCAATCGTACTATGAACGGGAAATTCCGACGAAATGGTAAGATATGGGTAAGACTTCTCGCGGATCTTCCTATTACGGGGAAACCCACAGAGGTGAGAATGGGAAGAGGAAAAGGAAATCCTACGGGTTGGATTGCTCGTGTGTCCACGGGGCAAATCCTATTTGAAATGGATGGTGTGAGTTTGTCAAATGCTCGACAAGCCGCTAGATTAGCGGCGCATAAACTACGTTCGTCAACCACGTTTGTTCAGTGGTCGTAACGTAATTGTGGGGAACACCGCGCCCCGAAAGGGGCGGGGGAGCATAGGGCGTTAGCGGGAGCCCGGACGGTGTCAGAGCCAGGGTAAGCCGGGGCATTTGACGGAAATGGAAAGAAAAAGAGGCCGAGGAGCCCCTTCTTGCTTTTTGTCCATTGCCGAAATTTGACGACGACCCGGCGTACGACCCCGGTCTCACCTTTCCGGCCCGCCCGGTCAAGTGAAAGTTATATAAGAAAGAATACGAAAGAGAAGGCGAGATTTTTGACCACAAGTAAGTAGCTACAAAGGAATTCCCCAGCAATTCTAAACCCCTCGAGTGATATAGTCTTTGGTTCGAGAGTAGAGGGTGTAGCCCATGGTAGATTCCAGCCGAGAAGACCAGGAGAAGCATATATTCGATTATGTTATATTTTGCTAGTTTGAGTAGGTCGTCCTATCAAATACTTTTTTTTGGCATCCCCACTTCCTTCAACAGTAGAGGAATTCAGAAATATCGATGTAGTATAGTAATTAAGACCAACCAAATCGAATTCGTGTTTTTCGGGATTTGAAGGCATTGGTTCGCAACCGAGGTGCCTTCCTATGCTGGTCACAGGATGACTCCTATTTGGGGGGAGACTCCTTCCTTTCATTATTAGCTTTATAATACATTTTTTCGCCTATTGGCTAGGCTGCTGACACAAAATAAGATGGTTTCATAACAAGCTAACGCCCTTTTCTTGAAGTTTCCAAATCGTTTTGCTACTGGCCCGAGAAAGGAGCAGCCCGTAAGGACGAGCTCTGTTAGGCTAGGTTCTTTCCCTATCCAATTGGCTACCATAGTATCAAAATCGTTCTCTTCAAGATGAAAACTTGTTTTTCGGATGCTGGGATTGTAGGTGGATGGTTCCTCTCTCAAATCCCAGTTTCTAGAAATGGTAGCATATTCAATGCTTGGACCCGCGGTACATCCTGGAAAGAAACTCCAGCCATGCGAAGAGACTTGAGAGAGTAAAGATGAGACAACCACCACACATCTACAATGTAGATATTGGGCATTGAATCTAGGTAAAGATATGGGTTTCTAGAAAGGTTACCAAGCCGACTTCAAAGAAGGGGCAGTACAGTAGCTGTGGTATGTAGCCCTTCGTAGGTAAATCAGTCAGACATGCCATGTTAAGTCTCAATTTCCCGTGGGAAGATGCGGAAGGACGAGCAAGCGAACGATGAGAAATATACGGTGAAGATGCGATCTGAGGAGATAAGGGGTTTAACATGTTCGGAGTGCCTAGCCCGTGTCACTGAAAGTGGAACCACGGTAGTGAAATGGAGATAAGCGGCAGCGTCCGCACTGGAGATGAACGAAGAGAGAGAAGAAAAAAGAATTCTGGCGCAGTTAGTCACACCCGGATGATTTTCATCATCATCACATTGCGGATTGCATTCCTCCTTCACTCTTCAATCCTTCATACACACCAAAATCTTAGTCTACAACATGTCTCGAATGCGAGATAAATTAGATATATGAGAGAGAGAAATTATAGCCTTCTTATCTCTTCAAATCCTACTTACTAGAAAATAATGCGATAAGATTTCTATCAAATATGCCCGCTCACTAGCAATTGTATGTAGATTTTGAAGCCAGATTTTCACTTCCAATAGGAGTCTTCTCCCTCTTTCTTGCTTAGCGCCCACTTAAATAGAAAGAAGTCGTCTTGCTATCAAAGCTTTCTTTCCCAATCTGCTTGGAGTTAGGGAGATTAGTATAGGGATCAATCTATTTTATGCGGCTGTACACAACAAAAGCACCTATTGTTTCAAATCAACTTTTTTGACTCTTATCATGGTGGGATCAAGTAGTATTTTCTAGGTGATTAGAATTGTATGATTTGATCTTTATCTGAGCCAAAGGTGTTTTCTAGTTATAAGGTATGATGGTACCGGTAATTTAGTCAAGGAATAAACTTGAATACCCAAAAAGCGCTACTTTAGAGTCTGCACTTAGATCGAAAGGCACACTGCATCGATGAACTATGGAAAATTCTTCCATAAACTTGACTATAGTAAGGAATGATTCTATTTTTTCGCTAACATATATTACAGCTACTCAAAGACCAAAAAAGGAAGCTGCCTCCCACCAAATCAATGCTGACTGAACGAGCACCTTATATTTTTCCATCCGCAGGAAGGAAAAAGACGCTTTGATGCTGAGTCAAGTGAAGATTGGGCCTTTGATTTGATGAAAATTCTAAGAACCCGCATTCACTTTTTGATATCCTATGCTTTTGCTCGAGCAACCGCATCTCCGGATACGTACCTGTTTCACGCTGTAAGTTGAACGAGAATCAAGATATTTTGGGGAGTTAGGCTGATCGAATAAGAAATTCTGTTGCATCTTTTTTTTCTTTTAGGTGCTTTGATGGAATGCTCGTGTATTACCCAAGTTATGTCAACAAAGTGAAGAGAATGCCTATGCGGCTCTTACTGGTTCAAAGTGTGGGAATCCATGCTTGTTAGCACGTTTCAAATGGATCATGCTCTCTTCTGAGAAAATCTTTGTCGATGTGGGTAGACCCTTGGTAAGCTTGTGATGGGAGGATAGACCTCTCATTTTTTTTGATGAAAGGATAGGCCGCCGATGGTGTGTGATGATAGGTTGTAACCCGACAAAAAAGAAGGTATGTTAAGCTCTAGTATAGATGATGTCATACTCGATCTTATGTTTAAGCTCTTTATTCTTCAAAAACCAGAAATTAGCCCACTTCAAGATAGGGCAGGTAGGCTTTCTCTATACAAATATAGCCTCACACTGTATGTAAATAGAACCCACTTTCTTTGTTTTTGTATTTTTCATCTTGTTTAGTCGTTCTTCTTCCCCCCTCGCTCGTATATGTATTTCTATATGGGGGGAGTTGCATCTTATCTTTCGGGTCGCAATAAGATAGTGGTAGGGGCCTCTGTTGCGATGCGGGTCATTCTCGTCTTGCTTGTTGGGTTCACATCCATACTCGCCCAGGCTTTCTGACCTGGTCAGACGTAACCTGCAGTCTTTTGTTGTGCTACACTTTGATCCTAGTGAGTAACTACTAATGTGTAGAACGAAAAGCCCAACTCATTGATCCCAGACCTGCAAGAGCAAGAACCCAATGCTGGTAACGAACACAATGACCGGCAAGAACTCAATGCTGGGAACGGGACCATGAGCCACTAACCTGGATGCTCAACCAGCAGAAACAACATGAGCTTTCCTATCAATTATTCTCTAGCTGATAGAAATTCTCCTTCAAGTCAGTATATATTTGGTTCAGCACCAATGTAGGCGGGGCGAGCAAATAGATTTACGCACACTACTACCTATTGGTCGGCTCACTCTTGTAGTTCGCTGGCTCGTTTCATTCAACCACTCTAAAGGCTCACTCATACCTAAAGCTGGCTCGTTCCATCCTTACACTCGCTTGGCTCACTCTTTCCGCGAAACCTACTTAGTTCAATTTTCTATTTCTTCTCGTAAGCTGTTGTTGTTTGAGAAGTCTATTGTGGAGGAGAAGCCAAGCTATACAAAGAATTTCGCACACAGGGGTGCCTTTTCGTTCGTAACTACTCTTTGAACTCAGTGAGGAATAAGTAAGTCAAGTAGAAGAAAGCAAACTGATGCGCTAACAAAGTAGAAAAAATATGAAAAAAAAGTCAATATCAAGTAACGAGAGAATATTCAAAATCAAGCAGTTTCTCTTGGCTCCGTATTGCCTTATAAGCTTTCCCTTGCAGGCGTGCTTGAAGGATTTTGCTTGTTGAGAAAGACTTTCATTGCTTATATAGTGGAGTTTTTCACTTCTATTCTAGAGTTTCGTTTTTCTTTTCCTTTCACCGGTCAAGTGTAGTGTAGGAAAGCGTACCTTCTGCAAAGCAATAACATATTATGCCTGCAAAGCGAGTATCAAATCAAGTAGTTTACCATTATAAGCAAGTAATTGTATCCTATCAAGTATCAAAGCGAGTTGTTTAGAGGAAGTAGACAACATAAGTAGTACTTATTGTTTGCATGTTGGTATGCCTTCCAACCCGTCCCGGGCGAGGAAAGTAAGCTAGATAGGCATTAACACGAGAGAAGAGAGTGGAAGCAAGGCATGAAACAATAAGGATGTTGATTGCATTAGCCGCACATAAAGGTTGGCCCTGATATTATCACAAAAAAGAAAAGCCGGCGCACACACGCTATTTATGAGTGAGTGGGCTTTATATAGGGGTGTTACGGGAGGGCGGTCTGTATCCACCACCTGGTAGGTAGGAAGACCGGTTTGAAAGATAAGGGATGGCTGTTCCTGGATGTTCTCTTAAGTGAGTAGTCCAGGTGAGCTCTTTCCTCGGATGTTTCTTTCTAGTTAGGCTAGCGCCAACTGAGCGTCAGTAAGTTCGTTCCTTTCTTTCCTTCTCTTCTCCTTTTCCTTTCTCTTCTTTTCCTTAGTGTTGCATTTCCTTGTCTGTCTGCTTGAGTGAGCTCGAGTTTGCCAGTGTCAAGTATGTATCTTTAGCTTTGGCAGTTCCTGAGCTGTTGTTAAGCATATAGAAAGTCGGTATGTTCCCACAGGCATGTATTTTGGATTCTGAAGGAAAGGAAAGTGAATTATCAAGGTTGATCGGAACGCATTACTTGGTTTCTCAAGTCTTTATCTCCTTCTCTTTCAAGTCCGTTCTCCCTCCTAACCCCCGAAGGGGCACCTTCCAGTATGGAGCCATTCTATACGCCGGGCCTAACTATATCGGCCTGACGCCCGCTTGCCTTGAAAAGTGTCGCTGTCCTAGGGCACCCAAACTTTCACTGCTCTAAGAAGCTAAAAGGTTATACTTATTGCAGCTTGCTCTCTAGGAGCTAGACAGTCTCAAATCCCTTAACCGACTTCCTTCTTATCAAGACGAGGAGTCGTAGCTGATCCTGTCCTTGGTCGGGCCTCTGTGTGTGGGTCCTCGAGCTACACTACGCTATGTTTTCCTCAATCACCGCCTTCCCGTACACTTAATAAGCTTGTCCATGTCCACCAAAAGGCATTGGGTCGCTGTCCCTGGTGCAGCCCGGATCTGACTACTTCCATTTCGGTGTGGCATCCATGATGGTTGCCGGTAGCTGTTTGTGTGTTTTCGATGATCATTATACGAGAAAAGAGTCTATGCTTTTTTGAGTAGTGGTATCGATGAGTGGTGTCTTTTTATGTGCTGCTCTTCTTTTTGTCTTCCTTGTCTTTGTTGTTTATATCTGCCTTTTCTGTCTTTTTTCTATCTTCAAGTAGGTGTTTCTGTTCTGTTGTATGTAAGTAAGGGCTGTGTCTTTTCTGTAAGTAGGGTGGCTGTATTCTGAATGTGTGGGTAGGTTTGTTAGGTAGGTAGGGTATAAGGGATGATGCATTTCCTGTTGTTTCCGAAGTCATGCCGCTTAAGGGGGAGTAATCGCTCTGCCCTTTGTGAGTAGCGAGTGAGCGGGGCATGAGTAGCGAGCGAGCGTTCAGGGCGGGGGTAGTTTTATGGACTATAAGCTTCTGAGATTCAAAGAATGTGAGAAGAGGTGTGAGGCTCTTTCCTGCGGGGTGTTGGCACAGAGAAGAGGAGCCTAAGTAAGCGTGTGGCCCAGGTTTCCCGCCGTGAGTAGAACGTTTTGATGAGAAGAAAGTGGTCAATCACACACCCCAATGTACGAATCCTTACTCTTTAGAAGATGAGAAGAAAATGGGCAAAGCTGCGAAATGGGTGTTGCTCGTTTTCTCAGTTCGAAGAAATACTCGGAGCAGTTACACTATTCGGAGATGCAAGAGTTGGGCTAGACAAGAGTTCTTCGGTAAAGACAAAGAAATGCAAGCAACATAGATGATCACTTATGAGCCTTCCATGTTTGAGCAAAGTGCACCACTTCGAAAATGTGAAAAGCACAGAAAAGAGGGGCCACTTATTCTCCTAACTCAAATGCCAAAGGAAACCCATGAAAATGGGATCTATCCTCGGGTATTCAAATGGTAGATCTTTGAACTCCGGCCCCCAGGTTATATTCAGGAAATGTGGGAGTATGGTCCCTCACACAACTTAAGAGCAGCAAATGCACCACGCAATACAGGACACGGCAAGACGAATCTTTCCTCTCTCTTATTCCAATGCTAAATAAAGAACTACCTTAAATAGAAATGAAATTCGTCGAGCTAAGTTCATTCAAATCCTCACCTACAAAGGCTGAACGATGACTCAGCCTGCCTATCTTTTCAAGGAAGGGTTTAGTTTACCAAGCGAAGAAGTTGAGTATGATTAAGTAAGAAGAGGGAAAAAAAAGACTTCCCAGCCCAACCCACCTTACTTGTCATGGAAACTTTCGGCTTACTTGGGCAGAGACTTTCAATTACTAGATAGAGTCGTGTACGAAAACTCCGTCAAAAAGGTGAACAGTTTGAGTACGGGTTTTTTTCTCAATAAGCTCTGCATCAACCCTTTTCTTTGGAATATCATATGTGAACAAGTTCCTTTATCGTGCCCGTGTTCCCTAACTGTTCCAGTCGACCAAAGCACTTTCATACCACGGCGAATTGGAAAAAATAGAATATTCTCCGCGAAAGAATCTTTTGAAAGCAAATGAGAAAGAAACAGATAGTAGTTGTTGCAAGCTAGGGATGAAACCAATCAGACTAGCTACGCTGGCTAAAGAATAACAGTATGAACAAAGTTAACACTTCCTTATTGGTATTGGGACCTGGCGAAGAGCGACCCGACGCAGCGAGAGCAAGGAAAGTGTGTGTGCGCAATAGAAAGGAATGCTGTCACCGGGGTGGGTGAACCCTCATAATTCTACTGGTGACTCCCACACCACTTCCTTTGGAAGACGAGGCTCCCTCCATCCAACAATCAACTTAGCTTACTATCCAAATAAGATTCCCGTCCTATCTATTGCCTCACCTTTCGTAACCGGCGCTAGCCGTTTACTCTTCGTCAAATTTGACAAGATCGAGAGAAAGAAGGACAGAAAGAAACTTAGGTAGGTAGGTCTTTGGGGATCCCTTTTGAGAGAAGACACTCGCTTGACCTTGCTGTTCATGTAGCCAAAGGACGGAAGAGGCACACTGAGCTCATCTATCTCCTTTTCTTAACTACCTGGTTGGGGCGGGCTAATACAATTCAATAGCGGTTGCTTGAGACGGAGCCGCATCTCAGAGGCAACGATAGAATGTTAGAGACACAAGTAGAACTGGAAGGATGGCATTTTGCAAAATTCGAAGAGAACTCTGGAAGCAAGCAATACATAAATTGGTAATTCAATACAAAATTGAATTGGTAATTAGAAACACAACACAATTTTGACTTTTTATACTATATATGATATAGACTGCCAGCTATACACAAACAAAGGCCTTTCCACCGGGAGATCAAGCCAATGTAATGTATACATGTTGGTTCACATAGCCAGCTGAGGGCGCAGAAAGACTGGCTTTTTATATGAGTTGAATCAGTTGCTTGACTACAATGGTTGTGTTTGACCTGAGACCAACAAAAGGATGTCTTGGTTCACAAAGGAGGAGCAAAAAGCCATGCCACCAAAGAATGGGTTCTCCAGCAATATGAAGATCCCTCTATGATCAAGAAAGTAGTGGTCACTAATACCTTCCGCGTACAAATGCAAAGTTTTTCTCTAGAAAAAATCCTCTGAGTTGACACTGGCTTTACCACATTCTGACAAAAGGGAAAGAGTAAGAAATGACCAGGGCGTAGCTGGATAGATACCGAACCTGTTTATGTCGTAGATCTGATATTTCAGATTCTCATCGACGAATTAGGAAAAATGCCGGGGAAGATCCAATAGAATCTCTATAGGCTTCAAAAGAAACTACTTCCAATCCTGCTAATTCAAACACATCTTCACCTAAGACACTGGATACTTATAGATCATTAGATACAATCACACCTTCACTCACCAACAAGCAAGATCAATGCCCTAAACCCCAAGAACATCGGCTGCTAGAGCGGCACGACAAGCCACCCCACTTTCTCTATCGGGTTCGCCAACCAGCTAGCTAGGCATTTGCTTGTGATTAATACTTCTTCTGGTAGTTAGCTAGGCAAGTCTGTATGAACGGAGAAGCAATGGTATCGTTCAATCTCCTCTGGTTAGTGTCTTTCCAGCATTTATAGCTTTGTTTGCTTTGAAGGGTGGTTAGTTAGTGTTTGAGGCCTAAGCTCGTGTAGCAATGCGGGCTCGCTCATTCAATTAATTATCAAGTTGGGTTTGCTTTTCAACAAATCGCTTCTGACTTTCGCTTCTTACTTATTGTGTGTAGTAACGTAGTCCCTTTCTTTGCTGATTTATGGTAGTTTGTGTAGTCGAGTAGTACGTTTCTGACTGAGTTTTTGGTTTGGTGGAGTAGCAAATCTAGACTTCAGAGAGTCCATTTAGAAAGTCTGTCTATCTAGGAGGCATAGAACGATCGGTTTTCCAATGCATGGTCAGGGCTATCATATTCTTTTCTTCTTCAAGAAAGGCAATCAATGTAAATGCTCGGACTTGAGCAAGCGTTAATCTATTGAAAATGTGGGTTGGGAAAAATCCTATAATTCTAAGAGAAGTCCTCGGTTGCCCATTGAAGATCTAATAGAGGTCTGCCTGCCCGCCCGTAAATATCTAGAAAAATTGGTACAGTACCTTTTCAGAGCATTTATTCTTAGGGGCCAGACCAAAAGCAACTTTTTTCGTAGTGGCCTGGAGAATCTGATGCAATGGAAAGCATGGAATGAAAGAGTTTCTAGTTCTAGGTGCTGCCATGAGTTAGCATAGCCCCCCAAGAAAGTAGTCTGTGATCTCCTTCGAAGTGGGCGGAGCGAGCAAACCGGAAAGCCCAAAGAGTATCTAGACGATTTCCCGCCGGATCCAAGTTTGAGAGGAATTCGGCATAGAAAGAAGCGACTTTGATCTTCGACGACCGAGGCCGTTGGAAGTGCATGAAATAAGAGATGCGAGCAAGTATTTTGAATATCAAGAAAGTCCGGGTCACACCAAAATAGAGTGCGTGCAACTCAAAGCTGAGTTCTTTTGCTAACGAAAGGAAAGCAGTTTGACAGTCATCTACTAATCTGTCATTGAGTTCATCACAAAAAAGCAAAATACAGAAACTGTCAATATAAACCAAGTCAGAGATGGGCTCTAAAGTTGTGAGAAGGCTTGGTAGAATATTGTCTATATAAGTCAGAATTAAGACTTCCAAAATCGGGGTAGATTAGGATTTTCTCTCCGCGACTAAACCAACGAGGGCACCCAGCAAACTAAACAAAAGAAAGAGCAAAGTCTTTTGCTTCGCACCTGTTCATTTCCCTTTGAACTCGCAACATAAAGAAAGGTGAGTAGACTATTTTCGGTTAACTTATTGCAAAAAAGGAACGATTTGCTAAAGAACCACTGTTGAGAGAACCATTTCACTCCTCTTGGAATCAAAGCTAGAAAAGTAGAGATAGAGGTAAAATGAACTTTATTAATGTCGAGGTTGGTTTGCTCTTCTTTGTTCCTTCCTTAATAACAATATGGGATCACATAGCAAGTAGGAAGGACTTTTGTCGGTAGGAGGCTTTCGGAATGTCTTGGGAAAAGAGGTGGTATGACTTTGGAGGGAATTCAGACTTTGTCATCCATTAAGTCCCTTCCTTAATTGCCTTGCCTTGAGTTGGCCACGAAAGTCAACACATAGAAAGGGGCGGGGTGAATCTTTTGTCAAAACAACTAAATAGGGTGCTAGTTCAACCTGTTCCTACTGGCACGATATCAGACCGAAAAAAACTCAAGGAAACAAACTATCATAAAAGCAAGCACAACCAATCAATGCATTTTGTTGACATAATTCGAAAATAGAGTTCACACCAAACATCAGCCGACATCACATGATATACATGCCTTTTGGTAACAACTAAGTAATTCGAAAACACAGTTGAATGAAGACCGATCCTGTCTCTCTTCGCTTCGCTAGTTCCATCCAAAGCAAGAAATCTTATCTGAAGTGCGTGCTCATTCGTTGTCGTCTTCGTCTCGCTAGACGTCGATTCAAGTCCTTCTTTTAGCCGGTACATTCCCAGTCAAAGGTATTGGCTATTTCAAAGAGTTGAGTACCGGAATCGTGAACTAAAAGCTCCCAAGGGATGAACTAAGAAAAAGTGCAACTATGAAGACAGACGTTGAGGGAGACTTCTTCAGATTTCATGTGTTAAAAGCGCCGCATTGTGAGATAAGAAATATGGACTGTATTAGCAGCGCTTCAGTAGGGAATACCGGCCTCAGTCAATTCTGTAGTAACCGTCCTTGAATCTCTTGAGAGGAATATCCGTAGGCGAGGAGTGATGCACATAAAAAGAGTAGCAAGTGCGTCAGAGTAACCAATCCAAGTCGCTAGTTGTATTCTCCTGTAGTCCAGCAAGGAGAAAAGAAGAAGAAAAGAGAAGGAAATGACGTTAACGAGAATACTGACTTCTTTTGTATTTCAACTTAATGCATTATGGTAGGTAAGGATGAAACATGATTTTCAGCGTTTGCTTTCTTTGTGGTGTAATTTGCTTGCTCTAAATAGAAGGGCTCACTACGGATGGCAGCAATACAAACGCACCGAGTACCAAAGTTCTGTGGATGAACTGCACTTGCGGATATGTCTAATTCCCCGGTAGCCGAATGAAGAATATTGTCTATCTGGCCTACTGATGAGAGGGGCAACTCAAAACGGATCCAAGATGAAGGGACACAACGTTTTCAATTTGAAAAACGTTAGTTCACGGCTGGCTAATATTGTAGACCATGATCGAGACCCTTTCCTCAAATGCCAGTGGATACTCGAACCACAGATCTATACGCCAGATATTCAATAAAGCGAATGCAATAAAACGACATGATAAGCGGGCATGATTGGGTTGCAGGTTTTGTCAATTTTAGTGCTCCTTTCCTAACTTCAAAAAAGAAGGCTTTGACTAAGTCTGTAAACTAAACTCTTTTCTTTCTGTTATCTAATTGGAGAAATGGTAGCCACTAAGAAACTGACTTTTCTCTATCTAAGCGCCAAGGGTCTGGTCTAGTCTGCCATCCAATCCAGTAGTAATTTAGCTTGCATGTCATTTAAGGCCCGGTTCACTGGTACAAAGGAGAGTTACTAGTAGGGCTTTGGTGAAAAGCAAGGAAGTGAGTGAAAGGCTACGGGGCTAAACGATCTCCAATGGTCTGGTGAGGAATAGAAAGAAAAAGCCTAACTGGCGCGGTCCAGTGCGGAAATAATGGAGGAAGAAGTTCCCAGCAGCCTTAGGGCTTTCTTTGGTTCGTAACATTATACGTTACTCACTGGGTCAACCGTTCATCAATGAAATGGCTTTGTCGTATTTCATCTTCCTCTAATACATATCAAGGCCACGAACGCTTGTAAGCCACAGGTTACCATCTTCCAGCTCTTCCAAAGTCAATGTACTAACTAAACTAGTAGATATTAGTTTCTTGAACAAATGAATCAAAAAGACATAAGAAATGATGAATGCTTCGCACCTGTGCTGACCAACGTTTTTTAGGCACCTAGCCCAGTGAAATGCGGATCCATTCATAAAAGAATGAGAAACTGAACACTCAAACCATGGCAGTAATGAACTTGCATTCTTTTCAACATTCCTATTCTACTCAGTTAACGTTTACCAAGCAAGATTGGATTCCTTCTTTTGCTACTTCGCCAGCTTTTCAAGTTAATTCACCAACTTGCCTAGCCAATTTGTTAATAATGTTAGTTCTCGTGAGGACTTCCGAGCTTAAGCCTAGCGTATTCAGAAAACTCTCCCGTCAAACCAAAAAACGAGTGAGCTTACCTATCACCTATTCGATAGTGAGCTTACCTCAGTTCGATCTCATATAGCTGGACTCTTTCAATAATTTGGCTCTCCAACCCAGCGAGTGGAACGGAAGTGGAGCGAGCCAAAAGAGCGGGCAACTACGGCATGTTGCGAGCGAAAAGAGTGATACACTACTAATGTTACGAACAAAGAAGCCCTTTACTTTCCTATACTCACAAACAACTACGGAATTCGGTGACAAAACCTATACCATGCATGCCTCTCTTTGAATAGACATCCGGGCCCGATGCTTCTTATACTGTTCCCAGAGAATTGGACTTGACACAAGATTCTGGTAAAGAATTTGACTATAGTAATAAAAAGAAGGAAAGACAAGCTTCAAATGTCAAGCTGGCTTCGTACACCTATCCAACTAGTGAAATTGAAGAAAGACTGGAAGGTGTGTCAGCAACAGCTATTGATGGGTGAAAAGCAAAGTTCGTTTCTGATTCAACAAATTAGTAGGCCGGGTAACCCAAATCAGATATCCAGTCTCGGATACGATATATTCTGCTGTTGAGTAAGCCAAGCCAGCAACTGACTCGGGGTATCAAACTACACCCTTAGCTTTCAATATGGTTACTACTTCCTTTTTCCAAAATGAACAATAAGCAGGGCGAGCCACAGTTTAGCGGGACACATCACCAACCAACCCAGTCCCGGTCCCAACGGACATATTTCTGCGAGATATAGGTAATCCTGCTACAGCAACTGCTTATTACGAAGAAGACGAATCAGAGTCTGCCCCACTTCGATCGACTAGATCAGTGCACCAGATAAGAATTTTCCAGCCTATTATATCGAATCTAGCGAACCAAGTTCTTACCTTGCTTGTGTTTTTTGACCTAACGATTAGCCAGCCTAGCTAGCGGCGAGTGAGGTTGGATCTTCAGCTGTTACTGGATCTTCTGCTTTCGTGGGCTTAGTTTCAGTATCGGATTCAAAAGTAATGTATGTATATGGCTCTCTCGTTTCATCAGCCAAGTCAGGCGCAAAACAGTCTCGACCGACCTAAAAAGAAAGACCCTCGCTCTTGTAGCAGCTAGAAAGAGGAATTTGACAAAACAGGATGAACCAAACGTGCTACTCCCGATCCTTATGAAAAAATGACACATTTTGACTCGGATTCTCCACCTCTAGAGATTTCTCTTGCTGCTTCCTAGCTACCTACCCAATTATTCAACTGGGTATCAGTTTTGACTTAGAATCCGCCCATTTTGGCTTCGAGCCAGCAAACCCAGCACTGGGCTATCCATTTGATTGACCGGGCCGCCCTCCTACTGTAAACAACAAAGTAATTGATCCATTTGATCGGTCGGTAGGCGAGCCAGCAGTACGAAAGCTCGTGGAATATGTGCCTGCCCGAGCCTCACTCGAAAAGGTAGGACTATAGGGGAATCCTAAATATCGTGTTACACCGGGTCAAAAAAACTAGAACTTTGAACTCTGTAGCCAGGGTTTTTGACCATGTACCAGACAATTCTTTGTTTGTAACGAGCTATCCAAGAAGAGAAGTTTACTAAGTAAGAGCTGTGGCGGGCCAATGTCGTTCGTATGAGGGGTTGCCATTAGATTTTCCATTAGATTCTTTTTGGGTCCCTGCCTGCTTTGCCATTGAAGTCAGCGCTATAGTCTGGTGCTAAAGTCAATGAAATTCAGTGTATCGATTGAGCGAACCTTCCTACCCGTGCAAGCATGTTGAGAATGTTGGTAGCCAGTCCAAGCAGTAGAGCCGGATAGGCCGAGCCCCGTAAGTTTCTTTTTTTCCTTTAGAGCGAGCAAGATAAGGGAAAGACAAGCAAGAAAAGCGTACCAGTTCTGGAATTCAGCATACGGCCAAGAAACGTTGACTCTTCAGTGTACCAGCAAAGAAAGCAAGCCGATTCAATAAGAGAAAGACGAAGCTCACGTTGGAGGTATTGTACCCAGGTCAATTCAGCAGTCGCCATGGCAAGGCTCCTTCCAGTATTCGGCCTCAGTACTCGATCCAGTGAGGAACTACCCTTTGAACTCAGTGAGTAACGTATAATGTTACGAACCAAAAACCGGAGCTACACATTAGTAGTGTATCTCTCATGCCGTAGTTACTCACTGGCCGCAGGTTGTCCTTTTTCTCGGAGTAGTCTAGTGAAGCCCTTCCATCAGCTTTTCCTTACATTTAGTCAAGCTGGTGCGTGTCAATGACGTCGAATTGTGCTTATATCTTCGGGTAGAGTTATCCCAATGCTTTTTGTTTGAGAGTTTTGCGGCGTATGATTGATTCAATGGAAAAGGAAAAGATAAAAGAGAGCGCGCTAGCAACAGCGAGGGGGCTGGGGCAAATAGAGTAAAGATTTGAAATCGGAAGCTGGAGGCAAAGCCAACAGGGGGTTTTTCGGGTTTATACCCCAGTATCCTCAACAGAGATGAGTGGTAGCTCTTTTTATGACCATTCTTTCGGGTTACCCATGTATGACTTTTGAGACCTTTCTTTAGTGACAGAAGCAGGGACACGGGCTCACAGATTTGCTAAATAAATACCAGTGTGCGGGTTCAAATATGAGCTTATATACAAATAGAAGGGTGAACGCACTTCCTTTTGAAAGACCTATCTTTAGTATTTGACACGGGAAAAATAACAGAGTCTCACTTCGCTATAATCATCATAAGGTTAAGCAGACTTTAATAAAGGCAACTGGCCTCTATAGGAAAATCGACTGGTATTACTGACTATTGCAGGTATAGAGATACTACTTGTTTCATAGAAAATACACCCGCCTGCCCTTCTGTAAGGAGCGAAACTTTTTTCTAGTAACTCCACCATTCTACGTGCTTGGTTGCTTGCAATGAGATTTCATAGGAATTTCTTTCCAGACGGTAATCTGCTTGCCCGACTGGGTCTTTTCTTGACACAGCGTTGGGGGGGAGGATGGATCTCAATCAATCCTGCGGCACTCTTAGTCGGCGAGCTCTCCGGCTAGAAATACATTGGTGGGTATTCGTTCCACTCGAACTAAGTATTCAACCTCTATGGTCAAGAGGCAGAAATTCCTTAAGACCTATTTGGTCCTATATAACTGTAAATACCTGTTTATCTGCAGGAGCTGGTCTAATGCCGACTTTCCTTATATAAAAGAAACATTATAAGTACACGTATCACTGCCACTACAAATGCCTAACTCAGTCAGGATGCTTTGCTATCCACTACCCACCGAAGCATAATTGAGCACTAACCAGCAAGAATTAGTATGGAAGCAAACCCTCATAAAAATGTATCAAAAACATGAAGAAATATCCGGTCAAAAAGCAGGTATGCTCATGGATCTACTTGAGCTGTCAAGGTACTGTTATACCCTCCCTGAAAATCAAGATACACTGCGTGCGTAGAGTCTGAAATGTGGTTGAAAGAAAAGTAATTATTTGATACGCATACCTTTTTCTACTTCTTGTTCCAGGTAACGGGTAATACCCGATTCCAAAAAAAAGTTCGGAAAGATGTGGTCGTCCTTGGGGAGTCACCTGTTGAATTATGAGGGGCAGGTGGCCCACCTGACGTTGCGTCAAAGCGAGCAGCAGTTATTTATGGGAGAGTGAACTGAGAACTTTCTTGACGTTTCAATTAGATCCCAAGACAATACTAAACTTGACTTCACGCCTCAATTGTTGTCGGCTCAACCAGTAAAGAACCAACCATTTGCCAATTTTCATAATCCATCCGCCAAAGAATTCCACCTCGACTCCTAACAAAAGAGAACCTTTGAAAGGCCGAGCATTCACTTCCTCATACATAGTAGAGTTTCCCTTGTGGGACGCACACTAGACATTTGGAAAAGCAAATACAATATATATGAGAATATGTGAGTGTCCACCAGATTAGCTCAATTAGTTGAGAAGCCAAGGCAAGTAGTAAAAGATAAACATAAAGAAGGTCGACAAGAATAATCATTCTTGAATTTCACTTTGAAAGACTGGCTTTTCCTCCACTAAAGCCGGGGAATGGGTCGAAGCTTCCTAAGAACGGAAAAATGATGAAATCGAAGGGAAAGCATCAACTAGTATGTAGACCTAAGTCGCAATCACAAGGGATCGGTGATTTCAGGGACAAGTTAGAAGCTGCTAAAGCCCGAGTAAAGAAAGGAAAAAAGAACAACCACGAGGCACCGTCTTCTAAGCCCTCGGCAGGGGTGAAGGTGATTGTCGCAAATCGCCCTGAAAAGAAGAGAAAGGTTATTTGGAAGAAGGAGCCTGAAGAGCACGTCACTGTGTACGCGATAGACATAGATGAAGACTTGGGCGACTCTGCCACGGTTTACATGACCAATACAGGGCCCGCCCACCAAATACCAACAGAAAGTAACCCTGTGGAGACCCGTAGATCAAATCAATCCAATGAATGGGGGCAGAGTCATGGTGGAGCGAGGGGTGCTGCCCTCAAGCGAACGAAAGAAAATTTGCTTTCCTCTTTCACTCCCTCAACGTTGCGGATGCCCATGCTTTGACCCTCGCCAGTGATGAATTCCTCGTAAGATCGGAGTGTTCTACGCCCTCCTCTCTCTTACCAGTTTGACCCAGCAACGAAAACCTTCCTACTGCAAAGGAGAAAGCAGAAGCTGAAGGCACGAGCGCTTGTCGACGATCGACCGGAGGTCTCCATCACCACAACCAATTTACGATGACTCGGGTTCGTTCAGATTAAAGCTCCATTTTCAGTGTTGTTCTCGTTCCTTCTTGCCAAATTAGTTTCCGGTTTATTCAAACTCAACCTTCGTAAAAGATTGCCCCGGTGATGTGGTACTTTATGTAGCTGAAGAGCCCAACACTTTATTTAGCTTTTGAACGCACGAATGCCCGATTGAGGTCGCATTCATTCGTTCACTTCTTGGGATCAAATCAAGCCAGAGATCCACCTCACGCATCGAGTGGTATCTACTGTGGTAACCTTGTCCGCCTGCCTAGAGTTATTCTTTCTTGTGAAATAGATCTTCCAGGAAAGCAATGAAATAACTTCTTTCCAAAACGACTCCGCTTCTTTACACTCCGAAAAAAGGTAAGCAGCTATAAAATCAGCGAGGACTTCTTCCTATTTTCTGCCTTCTCTTTACCGCAAGCCCAATGAATTCAATCAATATGACCGACCTTTGCTCGCGAACCCTATTAGAAGTCGTATTTGCCTAGGCATGAAAAGTTTCTTATCTGGCTAGCAAGCGGGAACGGGAAGAGTTCAAGGTGGAAGCAACCAGCGGAGAAGTCGGCTTTCTCACGTACTATTGCCTCATCACACTTGACTACGCCAACTACTGGAAAGTGCAATTTCTTGCTTGAATCATCTGGGTCCGTCCGTTCTACTCCTCTCTCAATCTACTACCCACTCCTCCCACTATCCACTAATCAAATGCTCGAAAAACCTCCTCGCCTTCGTTCGTTTCCTTCGTTTTGCTGCATGAATGGGAAGACCAAGCTAGGGAACAACATTACTATATAAGCGCAATGAAAGACCTAACTACATAAGCAAGGCGCGGAGCGTCATCGTTTCTGGAGAACTCTAATTCTGCTAACTTATGATTTCCGGATAGAACTCCTTTTCTTGCTTTCCACCGGGCGTATTGTTCGTTATCCGGAGCGGAGTACCCCCCTCGCTTTCCTATCTAAAAGCGAGCTATTTCATCCCTCCCTACATTCAGTCAGTGACACAGCTCTTGACTCACCAAAAAGAAACGAATACCGAACTACTCCTCAACGAATTCAAGAGATAATAGAGTAGAGTTCAAGAAAAGACATGGCGTAATGAGATGCCTATTCCTTTTTCACCATAAAATAAGACATCTATTAGTTCTCCGAAGGAATTAGGCAAGCTGGTATAATGGGTATAAAGCTGTTAACAGTAGGTTACTCTCTCTTTGCAGGTAGTAAGAGTAGGACTAGGCCAGGGTAACTGTCTGTCTACTAGAATTCTCTTTTTGAAGCTGAGGTAGGTCATTGCTTAGGACTGGGAAATATTAGTTGTCAAGTAGACGACAAGGAGTAGGAAATTCCCGCATATGAAATAGCTACCAGAACTCTATGTCTGAGTCAAGAAATAGTAGTTCTTAGATCAAGTCTAGGAGGCACGGTGACTAGTAGTTCTTGCTTAGGTACCTGGGGTCATTAGTCTACCTCTGAACTCTTTGCTTTCAGAGTAGTTTATTTCAAGATGTCCAGGCAGTAGGTAAAGTCAAGGTCATGGGTGTAATGATGAAGTTGAGACAGAAGCTTCTACATGTGCTGAGCTCCTGAGAAACTCCAAAAAATATTGACAAGCTCGCAATTTTCTTTTTTTCACCCTTGTAACTGCAATGAATCGTTTTACATGTTGCTTATGTAATAGCCTTCTTTCTACGAAACCTGGAGCTTTCAGTTCAAAAGTAAGCTTACGGGGGAAATGACAAGAACATGTGGGACTACCGATGTACACCTCAATTAAAGCAGCTTAATGGAAATATAACGGAGCCCCAGATTTCAGTAGTGTATTCCAACTTTTTTGGTTTTTTTGGACCTCGGCAGTTAGAATTCTTTGTCTTTCTATATCCGTTCATTAATGTTGCACCAGTTGACCACGCACGGATGGCCCATTTTTTCATTACTGAAAGAGTCTCAGACTAGCAGTATGGCAGTATGGCAAGCTGGTACACATAGATGACGCTTCTAGATACCTGTATTAGAACGCATCAAAATCGTAATGATAGGATGCATGGTGCTCTAATTTGAGTGATTTTTTTCTTCTCATTTTAGTTCATTTCTTGTGTAGGCCTGAAGACGGATCAATCACATGATAGAAGACTCGAAGAATCCAAACTGCAGAGGTGCTCCCCAGCACCATCCATCTGTTCTTGGTTTAACAGACTCAAATGACATTAGTTCTGGAAGATACGCCCCTTACATAATTTCTAACGAGACAGCCCTTACTCTGAGGTTCAAGGTATTTAGAGGCCCCGTCAATGCTGATGAAATGAAGAACCTAAAATTGACGAAAGCAACGTGCCACTGGGTATTTGAATTATTAGATCAAAAACGATCATCATCCTGCCGCATACAAGATTACCCGGCCACATACTATTACCTTAGGGTACCAAAACTCACCATCTAGGGTCAACTTCTTTCATACTAATTCATTTGTCCCCTTTTTATCTACATATTTTTGGATGGGAAAAACTGACTATTTGAGGCTTCGCTCCTTATCTTCAAAAAAAGGCGATAATAAGAAAAGAGCTCTACTAGTAGAGTAGTATACTAATTTAGGGTGGTTCCGCTGGTTCATTCCGTAATTAGGTACTAAACCTATAAAGAAGTCTAAAACACTAACTAAAATCCAATGGACTAAAGTGAAGCATGCTCAAAGTATTTTATTCCAATATACGTATCAGAGATTGTAGACGAGTTCTTTTTTCAGCATAGGGAGGCCCACTCATCAGAGCAACTCATTGAGTTGAAACTAAAGGCAGTCGCACACCAAATGATTTCGGAAAAGTGTGAGGGGACCTGTGGGCCCTCCATGCCAGTATATATGAATTTTTTGGGAGTGACCTCCTTCGAAGTAGACTGATCGAGTGGTCAGAGACCGGCTTCAGCTTTTACTGTACCTGTTGTACTGGAGGTCTCCATTTCATGTATTGCACTAGGTTCTTATTTTTTGAAAAGTCAATTCGAAAATGAACAGGTCGTGCTCTTCAATGACACGTCAATGCCGCTGGAGCAGCGATTTTCTATTCCATTTGATCTTTCCGTCTTTTATTTTGACTTTGATTTTTTTTGAGGTTTGGGTTCGGTATGGTCTTAGGCGGGTTAACCCCTTTTTGCTAAGCTGAGTCTAACTGCTTACCCCCAGATTTTTCTTGCGGGAGCGATGGTTACTATTAGGCTAGCCTTATAATAGGCGGCAGTTACCTTTCTTTATTGAGTTTCCCTGCTCTCTTGCATCCAGTACTGGCTTGATCTTTCAGGTAGTGAAGTGTATACCATTATTGATGGTGCACGAGCGATCGTCTAGCTTGATTTCCTTTTTTTGAAGCATTCCCGATCCTTTCCTTCCCCTCTTTCCAGTGGTCGAAGCCGGCGTTGGGCCATTTCCTTTGCCAGCCTTCCAGTCTGAAGTAGTCCAATCCCTTTTTTCGTATAGCGAAGAACTGGTTTTCCGTTAGTCCCTTATTCTGAGAAGGGGTACTTCTTGCTTTATGAGTTGGAATTTCTGAAAGCGGAGGAATTTACGGTTTCCATACACCCAGCTAAAAAGGTCATTTAATAGAAGATTGCCTCTGATATGAATAAGCTCTATTTTACATAAAAGATGAAGGCAGATTCCCATATTAACTTGAGGAAAGCAATGGACCTTTAGCCGACAGATGGAACCCTCGACAAAACCGAAAGGAGGAGTGATTCACTTCGGGGTAGGAGCCAGTTACACGAGGATTAAGAAAAAATGACGAATGTGTCATATACGGAGGAACTGAGTCAAAGACTTCCCGATCCTTTTCTGTTGAAGGAGATAACTAAACCAACAAGGCAATTCCGCCTTTGAAAAGAAGCCCTTTTTGGGGGAATTTCCTCCTCATATAGCTGTCCACAAGCAAATACATCTTCTAGTTTAGTTCAGGTATCCGACACCTACTCCTGCATATTATGCATATCTAGTAAGAAGATCAAAAAACATATCTATCGGCGCGTGCGGGGTCTGCGCCTCAGCCTGTTCTGTTCCGCCTAGTATTTCTAGCTCCATATGGGTGGCCCCACCTTGCCTACCCTTGTCTCGGTCCCTACCACGCCCAGGAAATGAAGGTCGAAAAGAAGCATCTACCCGCGGAAGGGAGCGCCCAGGTAAGAAGCCTTTTTGAGATATCCTCCATAAATGAGTAAGAAACCTAGTTCAATATCTTCCAGAAACATCACCCTTTTTTCCTGGGTAGCCTTCTATAGCCCTCTGGCGACTCTCTATACCCCTTTCAGGATATGAACACTGAGCAGCAGCGAGGGTCGATGGTTTTGAGCTTTAGCCCTGCTTAAGGAGGAATGTTAACGAGGTATTTGAACCCGGGTAACGTTGCTCTACCCTTGATGGGATAGTCAAATCCTTAAAAGGGGGAATCGCACTTATCCCCCGTCTTTTTTGATTTCGCGCTTGGGTGCTATCACATGTGAAGAAAAATCGTAGATAGAGATGTTTTTTTCTCTGAGTTTATCTGAGTGTATCTGCTTCGGTATTTGGTCGACGGTGATGTCGCCCCGAAAACTAGTTCCAACCGATAGGTTGAGATCTATATATGTGGTTAGACAAGCGATAACTGTTAAAAGAAGCAAGGACTCCAATCCCTTATTTTACCAGTGCAGGTTAAGGCAACAGGTACCGTTGTCAAAGGAGTTGGTTCTGATCCCCTTATCATGGCTCCTGCTCTCCAGTACCTCAACCCAGGGAACTGCAGGGAAGCACGAAGTTTGACCCTCATTGCTGCCAAGGAAGGGCTCGCTAAACGAACAGGAGTTTGATTCCCAGTGAGTAACTACCTTTTGAACTCAGTGAGTAACTACCTTTTTCACTCAGTGAGCAACTACTAATGTTGCGAACAAAGGACACATTAGTAGTTACTCGTCTGTTACGCTTTTGAGAGATACACGAACGTAGTGTATCTCTCCAAAAGGAACATGCCGTAGTGTATCGTCTGTTACGCTTTTGAGAGATACACGAACGTAGTGTATCTCTCCAAAAGAAGTAGTAGTTACTCGTCTGTGTAGAACAAAGAACCTGAACTCGAGGACAGCTTTCTTATAGTACGGCTGCGCCTTGACCCAGAGTGCTCGTTTCAAATAAATGACTAGAAGTTTGTTTATCCACTATAGGAAGTAGTAGTCGTTTCGCAAGTAGTCTTCTTACCAGCTAGCAAGGAAGTAAGCGAGCTTGTAGTCTCATGTGTTTGAGGCTGGCCAGCTAGGAGTTTGATTGATGCTGTTAATTCTTCTTACGCAGTACCACGGGATATCAGGTTAGAAGTGCGCCAGATAGAATTTCAGTTCCAGACGTAAGATGAAAAGCCGTGATTCTAGCTGTCCTATCAAGAGTATTAGGCTAGTGAATTGCTCGAGAGTTTCATTGTTGTCTCTCATTCTCGCTTGAACTTATCGGATTGCTTATCATATAGTAGGTGGTGGGATATAAGAAGCCAAGTAACAAGTAAGCCTGTCGTTTATATGCTTTGAGCTAGCAGATTCCAAGTCAGCAGATATAAGATTTCTTAGTCGATATGCCGACTCCCATATATTAGTAGCCCAGCTATAAGATTGAAACCAGATAGAATTGTAAGCCACGACCCTTCTTCTCGTATATAGTCCTTTGGATTGCTTGCAAGAAATAAGATTTTGAGTCCTGCTTTTCGTATCGAGAGTATGGAGCTGTCGTTTACCTTTTTCATTCTCGTTATCCGGTATCTGACTATAAAGAAGAAGTGAGTTTTCCCAGTCGCCAGGAGTTTGAAGAGCAGTTGGCGCCTCGGCTTGTTAATTGTAGTAATTTGAGCTAGCAGTTTCAGCAGAAAAGGTACGAAATGAGATTGAAAGTAACAACGAAGCTTACTAGTTTCCTGCCTATTAATAGGACATTGAGTTTCTAGTTTTTTGGAAAGTACGAAGTCGCTTATTCAGTAGCTACAACTCTTGCAAGCCAGCTAGACAGATAGAAGTTTGATTTCGAGTTTTTAGATTGAAAGCTAGCTACGAGAATGAAAGCTGTGATTGAGTATTCGTTTCTCTCCTTTTAGTAGCCAAGTCAGATTGTAAGATAGACAGTGAAAAGTTCGAAATCTGCTTGGTAAGCAGACGAGTAGTTTGACAAAGCATAAGTAGTTTATAGGGTTTGACAAAGCAACAAAGCCACGAGGCGTATCGAGAGTTTCAGTAGTGACAGGAAGATTGTAACTCGAGTGAGTAGTTTCAAGTAGCAATTGCTTTATCGTAGTATTCGGATGCGTAAGTAGTTTCAGTAGCCGATGTTTTATATTGTCTTTTAGCAGCTCAACTAGAAGATTGAATTCTACTTATTAGGTTTGGTGCTTGCCTAGCCGTTTCCACAGTATTAATTGTTGCTGTTCATTCTCTCTTATACTTATCAGCTTTCGTAGCTCTAGTTGTAGGTTTGCTTATCTGATTGAAAGAATAGAACTGATATGTCGTTGCACTCCGTTTACCAAGTCAGGAAGTAACAAAGAAGATTGACAGATAGATATAAGATATCAAAGTAGCAAGCGCGGTTACGCGATATCGGGTTTCAAGGGAGCAAGTAGTTTCTCCCATATTAGCAGGTAAGAAGGCAGAATGGAAAGCGGAAAGCTGAGCTGTAGTTTCCTACTTGCTTGTGGTATCTCTTGTATTACGTGACTGTGTCTTGTGTTTGAGTAAGCCAGCTAGAAGACTCAAAGTATGATATGAAAATAAGAGACAAGGAGTCAGAATGCAAAGCTGTAAGCTGGTTTCGAGACTTTCACCCCAGGCTATAAGTAAGAAAGCCGTGATATTGGGTCTCGTATAAGTAGTTTCAGCAAGCAGTTATCGTACCCACACTTGAGTGAAAGGTAAAGTAGACATTTTTGTCTTGTGAAAGAGAGGATCAGGATAAGGTATTTGTTCAAAGCAATGAGCACATTTTTTCAAGATCTTATATCTCTTAAGATATAACAGAGAAGAAGTAGGATAAAAGAATATCATGATCAAGTTCTTTTTGTAAAAGAAGGACGAAATAGTTCAACCGCATTTAAGAGCAGCAGGGATTTACAACTCAAGCTTTGGGCCGGCTGCAGTGACGTCCCACGAGTGATGGGCTAGTAATACAACTAGCGTAGACGACGCTTTCTGGCGAGATACCGGGATCTACCAGTGAAGGTTCAAAGGTAGAGCGGCAGGCTCCTTTTGGGAGCGCAAAGGGGCACCCAAGAAGAACTAACCCCTTTTTCCGTATGAACACCCAAAGCAGGTTGGAGTTGGACTAAATGGGTCAGGTACTAGAGAGAAGGAAGGAAAGGTTGACTATAAGAGCTACAGAGGAGGAAGAGATTGCCTATAAGGGAGTGGTGAGGTACTAAGGAAAGGTTGATTTTTGCTTATAAGGGAGTCAAAGTGGTAAGGTACTCTCTCTCTCTGCCCTAGCAAGAAGGGGATCTTTAACAAAGCAAGATCAAGTCTCCCTTTGGTTCGCAGTGCCTTGCAGAAAGATATTGATCTTGATGGAAAGGGAGGCCGAAGAGAGAGCGCCAAGAGATCGATGTTGCTTGCTCTTGTTTGAAAGGATAAGAAGAGTTGGAATGCGAGCGTGTTACCTTTAGTAAGTGAGAAAACTCTTTGATTCCTTATAGCCCATTCTTTGCCATTGCATCTTTTGTAGGCATATCCACAGCTGTTAGCTCAGTTAGCTCAAAGGAAGGGACCCGTAAAGGTCACTCAATAGGAATTCTGTCTTGAGTCTGTCTTGACTTTGACTCTTTCCGGCGGTATCGTCTAGAAAGAAATAGTAGTTTATTAGGTAGGGAGAACGTCAAGGCGATGAAAGAAAAAGCCTTGACTCTGCTACTTCTAATGTCCTGCAAGAGGATTAGCTAAAAGGAAAGCACTTTAAGTAAGCGATGAGTGCCCTAGCGAGGACTATACTTCTCTAAAGAGAATGAAAGTTTCAGTCCTACACCTGAAAATCAAGCCTTCGATAGTGGTTAGAGGCCGCGAAGGTTTCCTTTCTTTTACCGAAAAAATTCGCTTTAGTTCCATCCACCCGCTTCCTCTTGTCGAATGAAAGCTTATTAACCTCTGCTCTGAAAGTAGGGCATTCCCTCTTTTGCCTGACCTTAGCTTCTGTGCTTGCAGTATGACATCTAGGTGTAGGGCTAGGTGAAAACTAATAACCATTAAAGTAGTACCCACTTGGAGTAGTATGAAAAAGTCCCGCCGATTCGATCAGTGATCCTATGGAATAGATTGGGCTGCTTCCGGCTGCACGCTCCGTAGACTATAGCCTTGGGAAAGCAGAGATTCAATCCCTATCCCTATCGGACAATCTAATAAGATGGAACAAATCCCGAGAGTCAAATAGTTGGAATCTATCAACCACCGGCTGTGACAAAGACATATCTGCTAGAACCAGTGCGGTCATACAGTCTTTCTTGCCAGGGCAGAAGGGGGGGGTGTAGCCGGAAGAAGGAAGGTGTACAAGCGGATGAAAGAAGGACTTAAGCACCAGCGGGAGCGATTAGAGCACAGGCAGCAGAGAACTCACTACCCAACGAAGTAGACTAGCTTTGGTGGGATCACAGTCGCTTTTCGTTCGTAACATTATACGTTACTCACTGGGCAGAAACCCTATAATATTGCTGATGCGTAGACCACATATGAATTCGCATAGCACTTTCCTCTTTCTTTCTTTATACGGTGGGCAGCTAGTATGAAGAGGGAGATAGGCTTGGACTAGGGCATGTCAGCTTTAGAACCATTCAAAGAAATGAAAGAAGTAGTAGGCTTGAAAGTAGCCTAGATAGGGCTGTACGTGTAATAGGTCTAGGGAGAAGTCAAGTGCACGAGATAGGTAGGTCACTTTGCAAAGCAAGTACTAGTAAGGTATGTGGATGGGCATATTGAGAGGGTGCTTCGCTCTATCACCACTGATAGTGGAATTTCTTCGAGCTTTTTGTTCGTAACAAACAAGCAATGGCCGCACTATTTATTAGAAAGCCGGTTGAGTTAGCACGCTCATCCGTTTTCTTGCTGCTGGAGTTTTCATGCTCGCAGAAATAGTATTGTAGCACATGCCCATGACAGAGTATTTTCCCACTGTCGAGTTTAGTCAGAGGAGGGCTTTTCTTCCTTCGATGTGTACGAAAGAGCGAACTTTGACTTTGTGCGCCTCCTTTGGTTAATCTATGTAGCATGCTCTACGCTCGGCACAGTGAATCCTAACCCTTAGATCACTTCTCGTAAATACACTATATATGATATTAAGTCAAAGCTTCATGCTTACTTATTTATTAGATTCCCCAAAGCAAAGAAATTCATACAAATATCAATGAGGAGTTCGTGTACCAGGCTCGAGCTCAATAAATAGCTTATTGGTCTAGCAGTTCGGACCCAAGCCCATTCTCCTCCGAAAGTCAAATGAGCAGACTAGACCACTAACCATATCTTATCGGTCATCCTATTGTTGATGAATCAAAGCGAGATCAGATTGCTCTTGATGACGAGGGACGATGTTGAAGAGGCTTTCTATTGATCCACCTACTTTCAACTGAACAGTAGTTAGTTAAGGAGTGCAAGGTTTGCTTGATAAGGGATTCTTGTTTTGACTGCTACATTAACGGCAACGCAACTACCTCTACTGCTTTCAATTGCTAAGGCAGTAGAGATCTGTGAAAGCGAGTGCTATGATGGTTGTCCAACTATAGACCTTACGGCAAAGAAAGTCTCATGTTGAAAATCAGAAAACTAGTATAGTAATCTCATTGTGTGTCGTCGATGGTGTCTGTTACAAGGGGCGTAGCGAAAGCGTGTCCCCTCAAAATATCTGATCTGTCAGGTGGATACTTTTTCCAACCCACCTGTGAATTGTGAAATTTTCTTCAATCGAATAAGGTCTCAAAAAGGACTTCGTTTGCCTGCTCTCGTGGCTAGAGTCAAACCTCATATGGTATACTCCCTCTTGAGTTTTCAAAAGAATCAAATATGAATAAGTACAAATTAAGCACCAACGTTGATATCTTGGATAAACGCATTTCAAGAGCTCGCTATGAGCAGTTTCTTAGAAAGAAATCTAGCAACTTCCGTTGAGGGGTACAGGTTCTACCTAACTGCCTTCAACGATAGAAGAGGTCTAATTTACTGGTATTTGACACTTTCATTCAAGGCAAGGAATACTCCGTTCCTTCTCCAAATCGTTGGATCACTCACTGTCTAATGGAATAGAGTAGGAGGGATTACTAGTAATAGAGTGGGCATATTGGTAAACTAACACATTTCCAACCTGAGGAAGAGAGGCTATATCTAGCTTTCCCTGCCTGACCTTGAAACTGGCTAGCGCCTTTTATGAACTCTTATCCAAAATCTCTCATCAGCAGAAGGGAGTTCCACTGGGGCGAATATTCCTTGCTAGTTCTTGTCCAATCCCTTGCCTTTCTGATATGGGCTGTTCAGTATAAATCTTGCTACCATCTTCGAAGCTTCAGACATCTTTGGGCATAGCTCCGCCCTCAGAAACAGAATTAGCATTCCAAATTTCGAGTGACTGGAAGGAAGTCTCAATAGCTTCTTCAGCGGCTTCAATATAAGGGAATGCTGCAGGTTTAGTGACAAACAAAGTCGATTTTTTACCACATGGCCCTCAACAGCATACTTTACTCTTTGATGCGGAGAAGACGGGGCAGCACCAGACGTGTGAATCCAAGGCCTTCCAAGCTGCATACTATAAGCCGGGGGATGAGTCTATTCTGTGACCATACATTCCGCAATGGAAACAGACTGGATGAAATCCCTCAGACTCAATCCTTAGACTTGACTAGAGGAATCTCACTATCAGGAACCCCTAATGGATTGGGTGCACTAAATCCGCGAGGACCATTGCTGTTTGGATTGCAGCCATAAGCATTGCCGTCGCGCTAGAGCCTGTCGGGAGAAAAGAAAGTCTCATGGGTCTCTCCGACTCTGATTAGTGACATAGAGAAGAAGAGAAGATTTTTTCCATTTTAGCAGATAAGATAGCAGCAGAAGACATTTTGGCCATTCCTGCTTGACTGCTTTTCTAAAGCAGCCTAAACAGGATCAATAGAATATCACACATGCGCCATTACTATGCCTCACGTTCTAGTTCTAAACGCAAGGAACTTACATATATTAGTATAAGAATAGGAAAGGACCTGGAGCGGTAGATCCGCTCATCCTGGTTTCGAATCCTAGTTCAGTTGCCACGGGAACCTTAGCGCCGCGTGTGTGTTGTGGGAAGGTCCTCCAAGAAAAAGAAAGAGGCATAGAAAGAATGACAAAGCTCAATCCAAAACATGAAAGCGGAATCACAACTGTCTCACGAAAGAAGGGTCTCAAGCAGTGTGTTCATGGTCACTCCAAACATAGGATTTTCGGCCTCTTGAAGTGAAGAGTAGCTTTCCCTTTCCGTGCGCAGAGGAGATAGATTAAGTATTCATCTGCTGGTAGAAGGCTTGAAGGTTTAGCGTAACCTAGAATAACCTGTTTACGGAATAACCTTTGTTAGGTGCCTAGCCTGTAATGCTTGCAAAGTCGCTAGGCGGGGTGATAAGATGAAAAAGGTAGTTATGTGCATCTCAATAGGCCTACTCGCCTTCAAACTAGACCCGGGTCTCCCGGCTTCAACAAATATGCCCTATTTTCCGATACCGGATCAGTTGGTGTGGACAAGTAACCCTGAATCTGGGCTGTCGCTCTATCGAAAGAACTTTGAAATTTTCGACTTGTTTGAAGTAATTTTGAATAGAAAAAGAACACCAAAAATACGGCCCACGGTGCCATTCATTGTCTATCCCAGAAAGTTGGGCGAGCCTTCCTTTCTTCTCTTAAAGGAATCTCCTTGGCGAGAAGATTGGGCACTGTCTCCTGGTTGTCCTGATCTTTGGTACTTTTTGGAAGAACCATCGCGGTGAGATGCTGGTTTAGAAACCGTGTCAATACCGCACTCGCCTGTACCAAGCTCCTGCTTCAAAACACCTATTCTAAAATAAAGACTTCTCCTGTGCGTTACCGGTTTTTCTTTCCTACTTGCCAACTCAAACTCTCCTAGCTATTCGTGCCTACTTTGAATTTCTATACTGAGTAGCTATCCCGTGAAAAGCACAAGCTATTCCTCTTCTACTACCAAGTAGCCCTAGCTAGCATATCTCGTCGTGCATAAACCTTACCTGCTTCTCAAACTTCTACTTACATCTGTGACTGTCTATTCCGGTCTTTCTCTTAAATAGCTCTCTTTGAATTCCTACTTGTAAACAAACTACACTCCAAAATATGCCTAGCTAGCATCCGACAATGCTTTTGTTGACTATCCCGCGACAACAAAAACAACGTCCCTTGCCACTCTCAGTCGACTAACTTGTTGGCTAGTTTGAACTTTGACTAGACCTAGAAACCTTTGACACATATCTCGTCTCGCTCAAAACCAACCCTATTTCTTCTTTCTATTCCGAGTAACCGTATTTTGGAAAACCGGCTCAAAAACTTATTCTGACTGTGGCTCAAAATGCCTAAGATGCCTTTTCCTTCTCATACACATCTGAAGCAACGTTTGATCATCAGCATTAGAGAGTTTTTCGGGAAAAACGTATTAAATAAGTAGTGAATACTGCACCTAGTGGTGTTCAATTGAAGCCACCAACATAAACTGCAAGAAGGCGGTGTGCCGCTTAAAGCTCAAAATATTAGATGGAATGAGTATGGGATGAGTGACGAGGCTTTTTTGATTTGTTTATCAAAAAGAGCCACTAGGCTGCTAAATGCAATATTTCGATTAGTGGAAGATAACTCAATTCTTAGTTTTTCATAGACAATATAAGGATTAACATTTGCCAAGAATGAAGCCATTAGAAGTCCGATGCAAAGGAAAAAGTAGGAAACCCCGGTCAAAACGTCCTACTTGTCAATTTCCCTAAGCGGAGCATTGGAAGTTGGGTCAGAAAGTAGTAAACCTCGGGAAAAACGTCCTACTGGGTTTTTTCCCTCGTACGACTTTCCGATTGTATGAAAAAAGGAAGAAACCTCGGTCAAAACGTCCTACCCGCGATTTGCCCTCAGTGGGTCGCCCGATCAATGACAAAAAGTAGGAATCATATATATGCGAAAGTCCTACTTTGCTGTCTTGAGCAAGCACACTATTAGAAAGCCGGCACGCGCATCCGTGGGGAGAATTGAATGTTTTGAACTCAGAAATGAACCAACGAAAAAGAAGAAGTGCTGGAAAAGCTATCAATCGTCAAATCTTCCGACTGAGCGTCAACTCGACTTGATTATCTATGTTCAAATGCGAATGAGGGGCGCAGCGAGAGAGAGCCGCACAACAATTCGTACCCAGATAAAGACAGTCAAGTCAAGTCCAGCTAAACTGAATGAGCACGCAACAACGTCGGTAGGACTTGTATGCAAAGAGATGAGACACCAATATAGATGGAAAGACTGGTCAAAAAAGTACTTACTAGTGAAATCTACAGGAGAGGAATGGAGAGAATCTTCCTATGATTTTCTAATGGACTAATCCTTCACGAGTATGTAACTAGCCTGCCTTTCAATTCGACTCTGTCTTTCCCTTACTTGCCTACACTTGCTGCTCTTACTAGTTGCTTTACATTGACTGCCCCAGCTAGTGTATTTCATGTAACTTACCTGCCTTTCCTTTTCAATTCTACTAGTAAGTAGGAGTGAGTGTGAGTCGAGTTTTTCTGCACAAAGCAGAGGGAGATTGTTAAGTGGGGTAAGAAAGAGAGTTTGTAACTAGCTCACTAGAATCATAAACTGACAATACTGGCCAAGGCAAGATCTAGGAAAAAGTATCCAGGCTTACTAACTAGAAAGCCAAATCTTTGTAAGGCGCGCAGCGAGAGAGCTTTTACTACTTTCCTTTTTGTGAGACCGAAAGAAGGCACTTATTACTTGTGCCTATAGGAGAATGATACTGTCCTTGCCTACTAAGTCTTTTTAGAGATGGGCAACAAAGAAGTATAGAAGCAAGCCGATGTAGACTTTGCCAGCTAGGCTTTCTCATTAAAGCTAATGTCTAGAAAGGAGCTTAAAAGGATCTTACTCATTGCAAGCAAAGACTATGTTCTATAACTGCTTAAAACAAGGACCGAAGCAAAGGACGTAGTAAGTGCCTGTGAAGAAGAACTTCATACTGCTCTAGAAAAAGAGAGTAGTTCAATGTTTTCTATTTTCATATGGATAGCTCATCTCATTGATCAAATGCATATTATCGTCAATTATATCCTCGAGGATAGCCTACTGAAGTCTGGTCCCATTGAAAAGTATACTTTCTGTAGTGCTCGCGAACCTGCGGAAAACACCGCCAAAAGTAGTGTATTCATCTACGAATCCTGTGCTGTTCATCTCCCAGAATTCTGAGTTTCGTTGGCAGAACCAACGCCAATATCATATGAACTCAGCGGTGTCTGAGTGACTTGAATGAGATTCTCTGCAGTCCGATCTGAGACTGAGGGAAGAGTAGTAAGTACGATAGCGCCAGAGAAATGACTATAAGGAACCAACGATTCTCTATTCTCAAACAACCTATAGCCTCCACACTGAACCAGCATTTGATAGATTATCCAACCCCGAGCAATCTGAGTTATTGGTGGGGGCGGTTCTTTTGAGAACAATATTTCCAATTTCTTGGACTAAGCAAGGAAAGCGAATCCTATCCGTCTTTGAGTTGAGGAAAGCCCTTATTTTCGGCCTAACATGGATCCGGTGGGTAGCAGTCTAAGGTGAGTCGGTTCCTTAACCATTTACTAACAGCACCACTTCGCTACGCTCTCGTATCTTCGCACCACCCATTTTGTCCCATCGAGACACTCTTCTTGTGTGTGGAATTCCTCATGATGGATTGTTACCTCTATTGGTTGGTTGGGCTTTAACACTTTGAAGTATAAGGGTACGTCCCGCTAGAAGGAGTATGAATAGTGGGATTCCGTACTAGGCTTTCCCCCTGTTCTAGGAACTCGTCAATTAAGGTAGGGTTCTTGTTAGTCTATGTCTACCCTTCTTTTATGATCTATCTGCTTGTGCAACGGACCTCTCTCCTACACAAGTCAGCCTTGCTCACTCACCCCTCTCTTGAGTAGAGCCCTCAAGCCTATATAATACAGAAGAGAAGGAAGTTAGACGACATTAGCAAGGGGCTTAGTTTAGTATTGGGTTTCCGCTATTGGTTCATTTTGGTCTATTAGGGCTTAGTCGCTAAGCGGCTGTCAGTGCAGGTGAACCGAACTCGTATGGCTAGTATGTATTGTTTCCGTCAGTAGTCTGCGTGCGAGTAATAGTAGTTTGCTAGTTTCAAAAGTGGATTGTGGCTTGAGTCTAAGCCAAATCTGAGTGTTGGAAGTAGTGTCGATCCCCAGGTAGAGATGAATTGGGTAGTTTTGATATGTTTTCCATCACATAAATCAAAGAATTTCCTATAGAAAGGGGTTTCGGTCCCTGGCGTATATACTTGGCCTCGGTCAATCGATCTTATCCTCGGGCACCAATACTCTTTCCATTCATCTTTTACCGGTCAGCGAACCGTATAGCTCCGTTAAGTTCCGTCTTGGGAACCATGGCAATGTCAAAGTAGAAGGGTTGGTGTGGCCTAGTTCAGCCTGTAGTACTGAAATGAAAATCTACATGAGTCTTGTCAAAGTTCCCTCCTTCCTCCTGCCAGAACTGCAATCGGAAGTGGTGGGAATGTCTCAAATAATGAAATGAATTAGCCCTTTTCCACTTCAAGGGGAAACCGGAGGAGTGGTAATGAGAGATGTTCGCATGGAATCTCTTTTCTTAGGAGGGTGCCCCTTTATAGGTAGACCGTCTATGATTCACCGTAGTTTCGGCTCTAGAGATTTGCTTTTTCGAGGGAGCGAACGAGCGAAGCAGGGGAAGGGAAGAAGGGGGTTTACAGACTCGATTCGAACCTATTGGAGCCTAGGAGCTGCTTCACCGAAAGAAAGTCTTTGTGGAGCTAAATGAAGGCTAGAGAGATTACTTTCCTTTTCAATTGACTCTCTGTACTCCCTCGGCTGTAGCCTTTCCTTTGGGTTGCTTGAAAAGAGAGAGAGCCCGAGAGCTGACAATGAGGAGTGTCTTTTACTGTTATAGCTTTCCAAAGACCATTCCTCTGAGTGCACTTAACCAGCCTGCTTAGTAGGGTTTGTTACCAGCCAGCTTAGGGTTTGTTCTTTCTGTCCTTAATCCCTTGAGCTTTATTTCTTCTAGGTTAGATAAGGAAGGGTTGGTTGCTATAATCAAAGAGAGTAGGTCGCTAGAATCCAAAAGAAAGGAGTGAGGCAAAAGAAGGAGTGAGGCTCGAGTTGGGTAACGAGTTGGGTTATAGTTGAGCTAGCTAGGTATTCTACAGCACAGCCTCTGCAGAGAGAAAGCAGGCAGGAATCAAATCCATACCTGACTTAAGAAGCAAAGCGAATCAATTCCTTCGATCAATGGAATTCCTTCACAGTGTCCTCCTTAAGTGTTAGGTCCTTTCCTTAGTGTTTCCTTAGTGAAAGGTGCTAAATTCAATAGGGTTATGAGGGAAAACGATTCTATGTGCATTTTCGATTATATGGAAGCCACATTCAAATCAGTGTATAGGTCCCCCCTCGTATTCAAAGTCAGTTTAATGAGGTTTCTTGTTCGATTGCATTAAAACAGAATCGATTCTAAGGCAGGGTGGGTAACCCTTTTGAAATCCAAGGAAAGAATGGGTGAGTTCTAGGGATAGGGTAACAGCCCTATCTTAGGAGAAGTAGTCTATCTTCAGGGTAGAGGTCTATCTTAAGGGGAAAAGGTATATAGGAGTCAACCCCTTTACTCATATCAATCCAACCTCTCCCGCTTCCCTAAATCATACCTTCCTTCTGTACCTAAGCATCACACTCCTAGGGGCTCCTAATAAGGATAAGCTCGCAATTGGGAAGCTCGTTTCGCTCGTACACTCGCTCCCTACTCACCTCAGGTAGTACTTAACATAGCCAGCACTAACTCAACTGCCAGGATTTTCTGAGATAATAGGTTTGCAGCGCAGCGGCTCTTGACCAAAGCCACTATTTTCTTTCATACAACTTGGCAAGGAAGACCTTATTAGAGTAGCTCTTTATCTTTTAGCAATGCCTATGCGAACATCCGATTAGCAATGCAATAGAGTTCAGTTCTCATGGTGAGGCTGGCACTTATTAGTAAGCAATTTCTTCTCTCTAGGAAAGCAATAGTGACGGAACTTACTTGCCTTAATAGAATTCCTTATACCTTTGAGTTCTCTTCGGGGTAGGGCGATATCTTTTTGGAGTCCTTGAAATAATCCAGGTATTAGTTAACATAAACCATTATTTGGCAGCACAAGTTCTTCCTAAGGTCTATGGAGAGTAAGTGAGTGAAGGTATTCGCCCATCCCCTATTATCTAAGAACGCACAGCAAGCTTCTTTTGATTTTTCCGGTGCCATAGAATGGGTGAGGCCATATATAGCCCCGGGAGACAAAACTGCAACTTGTGGGCTTTTTTCTCTCCCGTCCCTACCAAAAGTAACTGATCAACTTACTGTTGGAGTTCAAGAGCATATCTTTGTCCATTATTAGTTCTATCTCGGAGTCAGGCATCCATCTCCCTGTCGCTTGGGAATAAATGCTTCCCCAGCTGCTTACCTTATAAAAACGAAACCTGAGAAATTGGCAATTCATCCAGGCTGACACCTCTGAATATATCTTATCTTATCCCTCCCTTATTCTCGGGGAGGGTTCTCGTAGATCAGATAGACCGCACGATAGATGGTAGGAGTCTAAAAGATCGACCACAGGGAGTATGGTGAGTAAGTCTTTGACTCCAAGGCAGAAAAGTATGCAGGGGATAGAAAAAAACTCTTGAACTCACCAGAATTACACACGAACATACACAAGAAAAAACTCCATTCCCAATACCATGTCATACGTTACTAGTGGCATGTTCCTCAAGTCCCCCTCGCACTCCACAAGAGTCAGTCAGGACCGGAAGCTACTGGAATGGTTTTCCGCTAGAACCTTTCTAGTGAGAGTGTGTGGCAAAACTAGATATAGTTGTGATTGATTCGCTACGTTACTTGTTGATTAGGTTGCTAGTTTGTTTGGTGTTTAAGTCAAGATGGAAATTCCCAGAGTTCTACCAGGATGCGACACTTCCCCTAACCCATCAAGAAAGACGGGAGGTAAGTGACCATGTTCTCGAATACCCGCCTGCAAGAACATAAGATCCTGGCTACAGAGTAAGGGCCCTCGGAAGATCGCTGATATTTGAAATCGTCTAGATTACGGCGGATCGTTGAAGCAAGGGCAGAGTGCGCGTCAGTCAAAGAAAATAAAGGAGATTGATGGTGGAACTGCTGTCAAGCTTGACCTTTCTCTCGACACTACAAAAATCATTCTTCCAAAGAATTCAAATAGCAAAGACTTAGTACTGCTTGAAGTTTTCCACCTTTTACTGAAATATTAAGAAAGTGGCTTTGAAAGCAAATGCGCCGCAGCTCAAGATACGCACCAGCAAGTAGAGTCGTAATGGAAGCAATTTCTAGCTAGAAAAATGAAAAGGTGGTTCGCGCAAGGTCAATAAATAGGTTAGCCCTGTGTAAATTGGCATTTTGTCTTAATGATCGAACATCGCAATCAGTTTTTCTTTTTATCTGTTTAATCCGTGCACTGCGAAACCTGCTTCGTCAATATTTTTTCACTGATGAAATTAACGTGTTCTTAGTGAATTGTCATATGTCAATGTATGTAGATGAGTTCAAATCCTTTGTTATAACAACGAACATAATAAGATGTCAAAATAATTCAATCAAAAAGGGTTTCATGCTGAAATGAAAACGTTTTGACTTTACTTACTTTGTTTGCGACCAACGTTCTTTTTTTTTCTAGTGGAATGCGCTCATTCATTCTAAGATTAGTCCTGGGTCGCACAAGAATATACAGAGGAGGAGCTATCCATCCCCCACCCTATGTCCTGCGGATTAAGAGAAGGTGACGGGAAGGCTAGAGTAGAGAGAGAGAGATTCTCGAGAGTAATCGTTATAGATCACTAATTCTAAGCCTTAGTACGTAGGATTGAGCCTAAAGTAATCCGTTATGCTGCCAAGTGAGGACGTTTATTCCTTTCTTGCGGAAGAGGCACGCACCAGTATCATCTCCACTTTACTTTAATAGGCTCGTTCATTTGGGTGGGATCATTCTTTTGATTCTGTGAGAGATAGAGAGGTTCCATTCTTTCTCAGATCGTATAGTTGTTCTGCTGATAGCTCAGCCTTCAACCTTTGGCCTTGCCCTATAATAGGGTTTTTTGCTTGATAGCGAGTCTTCCTCATTGTTATCCGGCATGCCCAAGGGACTGGGATTACCTGCGCACTGCCTTCGTCAAACATTACCGGTCCATCCAATTAAGAGACGCACAAAACCTATCTGAAATCTTGAAACTCCCCGGAGAATCCTTGCACGACTACCTTAACCCGGAGAGAAATGTGGAACGTGGAAGATTCCGCTGCTATCAAATACTTGACAGACGGACTAAACCATGGGCCTCTCATAGAAAAGCTGGACTGGAAGCCTCAACCAAAATTGCAGAATCTCCTAGTAGCCTGCCCAAGAATACGAACAAGCAGAGCTGCGACAAGGAGCGAGGAGAGGAAGAGAGGGTAGAGCGAGGGAGCGGTTTTGAACGAAATCAAGTTGTCACTAAAGAACTAATATGAGTTCACCAATAGTGAACTAGAGAATCAAACCATGTCTGAGATGACAGAGATGGTCCAAATACTCATGCGAAGTATTGGCATGAGTTACTCAGAAGATAACGTAAAGAGTCTTCGCAGAATCCTTAAGAATTGGGAAACGAAGAAGGCAATTCTCGGAAAGTGTTTTGGGCCCGGCTCCGAGTTCTGGCCACCGAGATAGGTACGTGGGGAACGCCGTTCGTAACAAGGTAGCCGTAGGGGAACCTGTGGCTGGATTGAATCCTGGGGGGGTTAAGAAAAAACACACTATATATGAGTTTATGTAAAAAAGACAAAGGAAGTCGTATCGTTTCAAGCGCTCTGGGCCTTGTGTTGTTGGTATGTCGGTTCTATGGCGGCGCATTAAGAGTCTCTCCCGGCGGTTCGAGCTCGGTCCACTAAGTGTAAGGTAGGATGATTGGTTGCACCATCGTAGGAGTTCAAGCGAGAAATATCCATCCGTTACGTCAACTCTGTTGGAGCGGGGTTTAGTACCCAAAGACGAAGAAGACGGACGGGGCACTTCAGAAGTGATGAAGCGGGCACCTTTTAGAGGAGCCTAGCGTTAATCCCTCGATAGACCTACACGCTAGCGAGAGTGTGTGCTGTTAAGAGTGCATGCATGTGTGCCAACAATGTAGCGTGCTCTTTCAGTTTGTGCTGGACTTTCCTGTACTTGATTAAAGCTGACTGTACTTTAGTGTTTTATTCTCATTTGGTCTTAAGTGGTGTATCTTTATCTCTTAAGGGTTTGAATTTGTGTGCGTAGTTCCCCCTACGAACTTAGGCCCTAATTAAGCTATTCTATGGACAAGGAAAAGCTTGACGAGTGAAGAGCAAAAAAGAAGGCTAGACAGTTGCCCGGCTGACAACCTGGCTTTGAATAGGAAGGAGATGCAGAGAGTTAGAAGCCAAGCTGGAGTTGGCAGTTTGAGCCCGGATATCTTTTGAGTTTCTAAAGCAAAACGGGAGCTCAACCAGGGCCTCTATTCTGAAAGAAAGAGGAACCCTAATCTTGGACCAGCGGCCAGCGGGAGGGAAAGACAAAGTCAATCCAGTAGTCGAAATTCCCTTCAAATCTGACCATTGGACCACCGAACTCAAAGTTGCTTCAATTTGGTGAATTTATATAAGATCGGTTTTCTTGATAGAAGTGGGTTCGGCAGAACCAGGTGAAGCTGATTGTTTCTTCCTGGCGCGTTTTTCAATTTTGTTTTTGGATTCGATTTCCCTTCGTTCTTATCTAATTCAAAAACGAAATAAATAGACAAGGTGCGAAGCAAAGATCAAAATGGTGCGTGCACCGGGAGTTTTGGTATAACACATAACCTGGAAATCCTATTTTGAAAGAAAGAAAGTGCCTGCAGAAAAGAAAGGGCTGGTACCGAATCGGCCAGTACTCCAAACTTGAATTTGGAAAATAGATAGCTGCGCTCCCCCTGTTTGCAAATCACACCAATATAGTTCTCCATATTCCCCAATAAAGAATACCTCAATATATATATATCAATTTCTTTCTTTGTGAAAAAACGGTAAGTACCAGTTGTCAAGCAGGGGGAAATTGAGTACTCTAAGTGAGGACCGCGGAGGGAGTTTAGATAAAAGAAGATCAAAGAAAAAAGCTTGTTCTGGAAGCTTACAGAAGTGCCTTCCTTATGCTACATTAGAGAGTAGAGTGCCTCGAATGAAGCCATATTTTCATCTCTCACACAGACAAACCAGACACTTACCTACACACCACACACTTACCGCGTTTAGAGAAAGAGGACACCTTACCACTACAGGCGCGGAGCGGCAACAAGTAGATTTTGAAGTAGAACTTGGGATTTTCTTTCTTTCTTTTATTACGTCAGTTCTGTCCTACTCATAATTTCTACGTTCCACTCAACGTTACACATCTTTTTTTTTCTTTTCAGGACAGCTCTTTTTCCTGGTTGCTTGGAGCCTCCTTCTTGGCCAGCTTTCCTGTTATCGATTGAAATGGTCAAAATCAACTAGTTGCAATGGGAATTTCGAAAAGGTCATTTCCCGATAGATAGGCTCATCAACCTTTGCTTCCTCATTTTAGGGATGGGAGGAAAGTATGGAGAGCCTACGGCCCATACTTTGATTGGATTTGGTTTCTTTTGGTACTGCATATTTTCTATCATAGTGTGATTGTGTGTTATCAACGCCTCTAGCTCGAACGCTTCATTGGTTGTTGGCGAAACCTTCCAACTTCGCAATTTCCAAAAGAATTCCCATTCTATATGACAACTAGAAAAGAATCGAATTCTTCCAGCTTCTATCTACTTCAAAAAGGAAATACGGCTTTGAACACATGCAGTTGGCGAGTTTTCGAGCCAGGGAAAAAACCAGTTGTCACAGGGAAGGTTTGGCAATATTGACGTGATGAGAAGAGTCCCCATTTTGCTTAAAGCGGTGCAAGCATTCCTTAGCCGCCGGGTTTTTCACATATTTGACAAATGGGTCGATTGACAGCCCGTGAACCCATGTGCTGTCCAGAACCTCGGCTAGGATTGGAAGGCCCCCGGGTAGATAAGAAGGGAATCTTTCCGGGGATGACTCCACCATTCCTACCAACAGACAGGTGTGGAGTTGCAAAATCAGTCTGAGCAAGGCTTGCTTTTTCAAGGTTCACAATATAAAGAAAGAAGACCCGCTGCAACCCAGCCTGCGGTATGTTTAGACGGGATTTCTTTCTAGCTAGTTAACTCTTTTCGCTCAGGCTTACCCCGGAATGCAAACTCTCTAACTATTCTATGTTCAGCGGCAGAAGATGGTTGAAAATCAAGTGCATATTATGGGAAATAGTGTCTTTGATTTTCGTGAGATGGCTTTAAGGGGCTCTGTTCCGTTCTGTATCGGGTGTGTAAAGGTTGGTTCTGCGTAAAGGATTTCATATTACTGCTTACGCGTTGGAAAGCAAGAACTCATTCCCCAAAAAGAAGTCTATTGAAACGAGAAGGCTAGTGGGCGGGTATCCAGTAAAGAGAGCTTTCTAAGGAGAGAGTTTCCTATAATACATAGCCGAGAATACTCCAAAGCCTAGGAGAGCATGCCTAGTTCGATTGATTGACCTTCATAACTCCTGCGCATAAGTCTCATGCACACCTAAGAATAGTCTCGATATCAGCTACTAGGAAAGATTCTAGCTGTTGTTTATGTTTAGGTGTTTCTTTTGTTGTTTCCTCCCTCGCTGAGTCTTGAGAGGAGCTTCTCTATTGCGGCGTTCGATTGGGCAGAGATTAGACCCCTTCCTTTCTCTTTCCTTACTGAATAGAATAGGCGGTCGTTAGCGCTTAGGCTTTCGCGAAGAGGCAGGCCCGTGCGTGCATTTTCTTTTTTTGAAGATGCGCTCGCTCGCTTTTTATGTTGATGATCTGTGTTGTGCGATATCCCCCAGAAGTATGATATGAGTTATGATATGTATGGTGATTTCACCGTATGAGTGGGGATCAATTCAAAGCTCAAAGCTGCTATTGAGCAATAAGACACTTCTAGAAAGAAAAGATCAAGCTTACCTGCCTTCCTCGGGCTCACAAGTAGAGAGGGGGACGAGGCGAGATAATGATGGGTCAAGACTGTATCTGCTGGTGTGCTGCTCCCGCTCGGTGAATCGACTAAGGCCTCCTCCACCGGTACTGTATTTTGCTCGCTTTCCTATTCAATTCAAATCGTGCCCTGCTATTGGTGGCTTCGTTGGTTGATTTCTGCATCCATCTTCGCAGCTTTTCTAGGTTATATGCCCAGGTGAAAGAGTTGACCATTAAGAAAGAAGGTCAAAACCAACCAGCCTTACTTTCCTCTTCAATCATCATATATGACAATCCTAAGGGAATGCAGCGAGGCCACCTGCTCTACTGTCCTACGTTATTAGTGTTAAATAGCTGACCTCCTAAAGTAGTGAAAGATGCTCTCTTGCTCCCACTGGCCAAAGGAAATAAAAGAACATAGCGCATTCATTTGTTAAGCATCCGGCGGGCGAACAATCTCGATAAGCTCTGAGAAAGGGAAAGTCAATTACGGCTTTCCAGGGTAAACTCTGAACAGCAAGGGGCAACTCAATACCAACTAATTCTTCACTGTCTCTGTTCCTGCCCCCAGCGACTACCCCGCTTCTTACCCTGTAACCAAGTTCCCCCGTAGTTCGCTACCTCGTGACCTTGCTACTTCGTAGTTATAGAGAAAGATTTGACCCCCCTTGTCCATCTTCCTTCATCCTCTTCTCTCCAGCCCAACCAGCGACACATGCCTGGTGGACAGACAGAGAATCCCGACAGGCGAGTGGTATCGGGACCGGTGGCGAGAGGTGGTGGTACGCAGCAGTTCAGAGGTCGTGGTGTTTATCACAAAGATCAAACCATATACCTTGAGTGCCTATTTGATAGTTGACTACTCCCAATCAAGATGAACCTACCAATGCTTGTTCCTACAACGCCTTGCGGTGTGAAAGAACCAATTAGCCAACCAGGCTTTCGTCCTCTTTTTTGAGGAAACAGCGTGAAAAACGTCCTACTTCCCATTTTCCCTAAGGGCCCTCTCCCTAGCTCTTCCCTAACTAAAGAAGTCTTTCCTACCGATGAGTGAGTGTTCCGAAAGCCTATTCTATTCGTTAGCCGGTACTTGACTTGGCTTTTTCCCTATTGGAAATTGGAGTTACGGATTGGAATCATCACTCTTGGATTCAAAACAACCAGCAGCAGGTATTGATTGACAAAGGTAGCAGGCCTCACTCCAGTTCTTCTATTTCGTCTATTTTCCTTGGTGAACATGCGCAAGTTGACTTATGGCATTTGCCACTTGGTCATACATACACCCTCTACAATAATGCATTCTTCGCCTACAGAAAGCTGCCTTAATAAACTAACATTTGGCCTTTCTCTTTCGAGGTGCTAATTCGCTGCGCGCCTCAGCTGGCCACTGTCTTCTAAGTTGAGGAAGAGGTAGCCGAAAGCAATGAGCTTGAGCCGGCCGGGCTATACCTATAATGCTAATGGTTGCTATTGAGTGAGCAGCCTGGTCGGGCTGAGAATGGTATCTCTCTCATTAAGTGCGGGCTTCCATCAAATGAGTCAAAGAGTTCTTCTTTTCTATCAGCAGTTGCACAGGCTATTTCTCAGAGGGAGAAGGGTGATTTGCAAGGGACACCTAGATTTGACAGCTTTTGACCACCTATTAGTAGACTCTGCTCAGAACTGTGTAGCTACAAATTCCAATCAGTATACATTTCTTGTCCACTTTGATCTTTCTATTCTGTGTTTTGATAGATACTTGAGAAGTGCTAATCCGGAAAGGCGCGCAGCGAGAAGACTATGACTAGATAGACTTTGAAATACGACTATAATACCGGCAATATTGACAAACTAGTGACAAAACATCAGAGCTCCATTCAATATAGAAGAAGCATGAATAAGAATGAGCACATACTGGAGTAGCCCCAAGTGATGGTCCACAGAATTGAATGAAACGTATACGCAAAGGGCGCCCCCTCTCTCTGTCTCTCTAGGCTTTCTGAGAATGGCGGGAAGGAGAAAATGCAACTGGAAAGGATGCCTTTGGTAAAGTACATCTTCAAAAGCTATTAGTGGAGTCTTCAAGCTATTAGTTGAGTGATTTGAAGTGAATTTCTTCACCTTCAAGATATTTCTTTCAAGATATTTAGCTTGTGTTCACACTTTGACTGCTATTCTTGCATGATGATCCTCTTATTGCCTTTTGTATGGAAAACTGAAATGAACAACCTGGGGATATCTATGGAAGGGAATATTTCTATTTAACATGTATTTCTATTTCACATGTTAAGGCTAACCGCTTCATCTTTGCTTTTTTCTGAGTTGAGATTTGTTACACTAATAGGCTTTTTTCTACTAATAGTTAGTTTGCTTGTGTGTTTTAGCAACTGTACTCTCTCCTTGATCCGGTACATGGATATAAGAGACTGGAGCAGCAACATCTGACGATTAGATCGACACTCTTGAACTCAAGCCAATTTCTTTTTCGCAGAAGCTATCCTCGGTGAATTTAGGCGGGTGCTAATATCTTTGTGAGAGTGCAGAGCATGTTCACTTCTCTGGAAAAGGTATCACAGCAAATGGACTGAGAGCATTTGACTTCTGGGATTTTGCTGTGCCCGATTGGCCAGCTTTCCATAGGCTTCGATACGCCCTTGAACGAGAACTTCGTTATTTCCTATTTGGAAGAACTCCAATCTCCTGCTCGCGGTAAATCAGATAGGTGAATAAAGCCGACCAGAACAAAAATCCAATAAGTCAGTCAGTGAAGTAGAAGGTAAAATGCCAAAATCAAGTGTCTACAAGACACATCAAAATCACGGAACTAGCTCATCTACACAGACGGAGGTTCCGGCTATCGGTGACTTTACTCCCCCTATTCAGGAATTACCTTTCCTAAAACCATACCATTCGTTGCCATTAGGTTACATATTCTAGTGCCTCCTTTTTACCTACTACTAAGCCCCCTCCCTACCTAGTTTCAGAAATTCTCTACTTTACCTAGTGCCATTAGAGGACCACTCTAGCCCCATTAGAGTACGACTCTAGTCACAAGCAATGCTAAGACGTTGATGATTTCAACACTTCATTTCCTAAGATGATACGTTACCCAAGCAATGCTAATACATCCACTCATTTCACTACAGAAACGCAAGAAAGTGCTATAGTTCCAGTAGCGCAATAGAAAAAAAAGAGAGCAAAAACACAGCTATATGATAAGAGTTGCTGACCTAGTTCCAAGAAATACCTATCCCAGGGAGCATTCCGTACAAGAAGACAAGAGGCCCGGAAAAACTACACATACCAAATGCTGTAAAGCAACTGGATATTCTTTCTTTTCAGTACCATCCGGAGGTGCTAGCTGACCGGCACTTGTATTATTCATATTTCTTATTCTATCAAGCCGATAGCATAATCATTTTCTAACTAATCAAGTTCTGTGACATCTACCGATCCCGTGATTCCGAATCAAGAGATTATTTGAGCAACTCGTGAGTCAAGTAGTAGATTAGCCCTCGTACTCCCACTAGTTAAGTATCCGTCCTAACGTCAGGAAGAGAGTAAAGGGACGACCTTTTCTCTCCTTTCCAAGTGCTTGCTCTTTCGTTAAGCATAAACTCAGATAGGCGTGGAATTGGTGTCTTTGTGTTTCATTGGTATGGTACGTAGACCCGGCCCACCAGTATTCATACGCGAAAGAAAGAGTCGATTATCTTTCTTATAGGTTACCCTCTGGGTGCGCAAGAGAAGATACGATTGAAGTTATGGAGTAGATAGAAGTGATAAGTTTTAGTGAAAATTACGTAATTCCATTTTCCAATGAAAGAGATAGAGCTGAAGACATCACACATCACCGTCTAACCTTGTTGTGTTAGATACCAGACCGGTTGCAAGATGAGTGGTTGCCCGGTGCGAGTGACAGTGAGAGGAGTGTTGTCTGCAGTGTATAGGATGAGGTGCCCTTGCTCAGATGAGGCGCTAAGGGAAGGGCAGGAAGCTTTACCCGGCATTTGATTGCTGGCCCAGTGTAAAATAACCAAGGATTACCGTTGAATTAAGATTCAGATGGAACCGAGGGGCAGTTACTTTTTTGGAAATGGCATTGGCAATGTCTGTAACATTTTGTTGAGAAGGCGGAGGCTGCTTCCCGCCCGAAATTGGGGATAGGCGAGAGGAGGTAGGAAAACTTTTCATTGGAGATAGTAAGGTTTGCTTTCCGGATAGAAGCAAGCTGGGGGTAGAAGCTTGAATCTTCTCGTGGAGCCCTAGGTGGCTCTGGTTGCAGAAGCAGAATATGAGTTTATGTAGATGAAGTTTGAAGAGAACATTCCCCATCTCCAAGTCAAAAAAAAGAAACTCAGGGCACTGAAAGAAAAGAAGACAGAAAAGGCACTTCGAAATCCAATAAAGTCTACTTCTTGGTGCACGAGTTCCGATCAGATATGATGTTTTTGCATCTTAATTTATTCACTAACATAAGAAATCCTTATTTCAAGTCCTGTTTGAATTCAAGTCAAGTATGCACGAGTTATAGAAACCTTTTGAAGTTTCAGCAGCTCGCGCTACATAAAAAGCGCCTGGAAGATCTGAGTAGCAGGTCCTAGGTACAATGCCTGGACGTACATCTAGCCTAACTAGGGACCTTATGAAATTTTCATAATAAGGGACGTCAATGGCAGGGAAAGTGCTCGGTGACTAGTCGATTGAGAAAGATGGGGCTCTTGCTCCCGTTGCTACGCCTCCGACCTACATGTGATTCTTCTTATTCTTATGTCTCTACTCAATATGCCAATTTTGGGACAAGACAATAGCTGCAGGTGGTAGAGAAGCCTTCCATTTCCTTTGGCTGAGCTTAGTAAAATAGAAGCTTCGCCCCAGTGAGTAACTACCTTTTTCACTCAGTGAGTAACTACCTTTTTCACTCGTAACATTAGTAGTTACTCGTCTGTTACGCTTTTGAGAGATACACGAACGTAGTGTATCTCTCCAAAAGGAACATGCCGTAGTGTATCGTCTGTTACGCTTTTGAGAGATACACGAACGTAGTGTATCTCTCCAAAAGAAGTAGTGTATCGTCTGTTACGAACAAAAAGAAGTAGTTAGTAGTTGCTTTTTGCAAGAAAACTACTGCAGCAAGCAAGCAAGAATAGATAGGATGCGCGTACTTTATTTCTAACGCGCAACGGACGGAGACCTCGCGCTCAAAACTCAATCCTAAGCTTTTTTGTTTGTTTACGCTCGAGCGACTTTCCGTTCCTTCGTTCGGTACGACTTGCAGTAGCAGTGGATTCATGTGTTTCAGGAGATAAATCAGTATACTAATATCGTAGAAAGACAGATGGGCTTAATAATATACTCAAAAAGGTGGAGATGCAGGTTATTTTAATAGGTACTTAAGAAAGCAGAGGAATCAAAGGTCAAAAAGTTTCAAAAGTTAGTGTGAAGAAGGCCGTGCAGATCAACCATGGTGAGTGGCTCCTTTCGAGTGGTGATGATGGTGGTCACAAGCGACTCGTAGTCGTTGCCAAGCCCAGAAAGGGTGTAGAGGATGAGATCCTGCTCTGAAACCTCAGAATAGATCTGAGACGACCCACAATGGATCGCATTTTTGGGAGGTAATCCGCACGCACGGCTTTCCCCTCCCTCCTTTCTTAGTCAATTTACTTACTATATGCCAAAAAGAGGATCCTTCAAACAAGACTTTCGTGCGCGGGTTTATCCCGATTTATTACGCTAGTCTCTATCTGTCCAATGTCTTATTATTGGCATCCCTTCCTCTCATTAGCTCTCTTTTATATGCACACGTGCGCGAGCCATCTCAGAGAAGGAGTGGCTTCCGGTTCGGCCAAAACAACAACGATGTCATTATTCTGAGGAAACTGAAGACATTGGTGTAGGCTAGAAGGGATTACCTTGTTAGCATGTAACTACGGTCGCCCAAGAATTAGGTTGAAATTGGATTTGATGTCAACGACTTGGAAAGTTACCATGAAATCCACCGACCCTAGTGTGATTTTGAAATCGACCTCACCAATGACATCTCTGCTTGTACTATCGAAGGCTCTCACACTCCCCATTGTTTTACGGAAAGTTTCAGGATATACTCCTATTTTGGTTGCAGTGCGTAATGGGCAAACATTTAGAGCTGACCCGTTGTCAATCAAAACAAACGGGACCCAACATTGGTTACACTGGACCCGCACACGTATAATGGTCGGTTGTGGTTTTGTTTCTCGGTAGGGAGTTCATTGTCTGAGAAGGTTATACCCCGGGCATACTCCACGATTTTACCTACTAGTTTTTAGAAGTCTTTTGGTTCTACATTTGTTGGTACGTGAACTGTTAGTAGGACCTTTTGTAGAGCTTGGTAGTTCATTGGGGATTTTACTAGCAACTCCCACACTGAGATTTCGGCTTTGGGTTTTTTGAGTTGGGACGGGGTGTGAAGAGGGTTCTATTTTGAGTGGGTCCTCAGTAAGGGAGTTCTCGGGTTTTTCCGTTTTCTGGTTGACGATCTAATGTTAAATGGGCGGGTTTATAGATCCTACCAGACCTAGTCATATTGCTTAACTCGGCACATACCGGGGTTTGGCCATAATCAAAAGGAACTCGGGTCAGATCAGTTGGTACCGGTTTTCCCAAGACTTCAATTGGTTTTTTAGGTGGCACCGTACTTATGGAATTTTGAGGTATCACCCCTAGCACCTCAATGGTTTTCTTAGGTTCTATTGCCCCTCGCTCGACTTGGTGGACTATACCGCTCGAGGGATCAATGCGGTATTTCTTTTCTTCTATGAAATTTCTCGTCTGAGGTGTTGTTGTTTCGTTTGGTCTTTGGTTCGGTCTTCGATTGTTGTTGGCCAAGGTAATGCGGGCTAGCTAGGTTGTGATCAAGATATTGCTTGAATATCTGAGCTTGGTCACTATACCATAGAAGGATTAAGAGTTTGTGAACTAGGGCGCCAAGCTTGAAATCATCCAAGAAATCCTTAATGGTTCGGAAACTCAGGTTGCCGTTTCTCTGCTAAGTTCTTGAGTGTAGTGTGCGTTACTATGCTAAGTTCTCAGAAAGCAGTAGTTAGTTCAGTAGAGAATGCAATCCCGGGACTAGTTGATCGAGCAGTACTAGTGTAACGAATAGTTAGCTATGTTTCTTAGTTAGATGCTGCAGCCGGAAAGTCTTTTCCAGCCACAGGTAGAGCTGGACAGTTTGGACCATCAATACCACCCAGCGAGTAACTACTAATGTGTCCTTTGTTCGCAACATTAGTAGTTGCTCACTGAGTGAAAAGGCGAGTAACCTTTATTTTGACGAGCCAGGAAGACTCCCGCTTGCTTCGCTTTCCATCCTGCTGCATTTCTTCGTATAGTGAGAATTCTCTTTTGTAACAAGCGAGAAAACGGATGCGCGTCCTAACGCGCAACGGCTTTCGAGCTTAGCCGTTGCTTGTTGGATGAAGCGAGCCAGTAGCGAACGGAACCTTAGCGCGTGCGTTAGCGCAACGGCTTTCTAAAGCTCAATCCGTTGCTTGTTCCGTTGGCTTTCTCTTTTTTGTTTTTTTCTCTGAGTTGACTCAGCTTTACCTACTTGACTCAGCGGTTAGAGTATCGCTTTCATACGGCGGGAGTCATTGGTTCAAATCCAATAGTAGGTAGGAAAGAAAAGCCATGTTTTTTCCTGCATGAGAAGCAAGCCCTTACTATTCCTCACCCTGTCACCAGTGCTTCTTCGGAATGGTCAAACATTTGCGGTGCTTTTCGTTCTACACAGACGAGTAACTACTTCTTTTGGAGAGATACACTACGTTCGTGTATCTCTCAAAAGCGTAACTACTAACGTTACGAGCAAAAGAAAGCAAGACAAGCTTTACCTACTCGGATCTAGAATGTATTCTAATGAATGCTTTTATGGCGGCTTTATAGCCAATGTCGTACTTGGTGTGTCTGAGCCAACGACACAAGTTCAGCCAAGCATCCGCGCTCTTAACACGGTGTTGTGAAGGAAGTAAGACGAGGACTCTAGATTGAAGGTAAGACCGGCTGGCTACTACATTTATTCACATAATAGATTGACTGTTGTTCGAGTAAGTATCAGATATTTCTGGAATATTTCAGGAATGGAAGCTAACTAGTCCCGCACCTTGAAGTCTGCGTGGCCTTCCGTTGGTAACCTCGAATCCACGCCTGCCTTTACCTATAGCTCGAGCACTCTGAGTTTCATCTTCCCTGGTAGAAAGCCTATGAACGGAGGTCGTATATAGAAATTGGCTGGCAAAGGCACCAAGTGTTTTAAGCACGTATGTTCGCTATCTTGCTTACAATAGTGACAGGTTCAAAGTGGTTCGTAGGTGCGTTGGAGAAAGAGCTATCTGGCTAGACATTCAATTGCTTGGCCTCCACAAATAGAGAATGCTAACATAGCTTCCCAATTCTCAAGTAGGCCCTTCACCATCAATCTGCTTTTCCGTCAATGACAATGGTTTAGTTGGAGAGTTCTAACCAGTTCTCGCTCTATTGCTCTATTCTATGCTTGGTTTGGAATGCTCTATTCTATGCTTGGTATGTGAGGGTACCCTAGTCTATTGGCGTAAGGGCGGTACTTTCTAGGGCTATCTTCACTCCTACACCCATCTTTCCCGAGGTAGAGTTGAGTGAGACCAAGCGTAACCTCTCACAAGCATCACATCTCATATATATAGCGGTGCCATCTGTGCCCTGAGGGAAATTGACAAGTAGGACGTTTTTCACGCTGTTTCTTCCTTTGGTCAAAAACAGTGGATGGTCGTACGAGGGAAATCAATTAGTAGGACAAAAACAAGGGGGTTCCTACTTTTTTCAGAAAAGCGTCATCGCGTAGTAGGGAAATCGGTCGGAAGAGAAGGTGTCCTGCCCTTTTGCCTCAATCCACTTGGTCTTTTAATCCACCGACACTACCCAATACTTTGATTCTTTCTTCGCTTGCACAAAGGGCCCGAGGATATCCATTCTCCTACACAAACCAAATCTCTTGGTCAGGCAGGAAGTCGGCTGCTCCACGAGGAGGTTGGTGCAAGAACTTACTGTGGAACTGACACTTTTCGCACTTCTCGACTTGCACTTTGAGTTTACCGGCTCGTATCTCAAGTATTAGCCGCTCAATAAGATTAAGAGCAAGAAATAAGAAAGTAAGTTAGCTTCTCGCCTCGATACTGCCTTGAATTATCTCTATCAGTTAGAAGATACCTAGGAAGAAGTTAAGCTCGCAATTTCATAACGGCATAAACTCGAAAAGAGGAATCCTCCTATTCCGTGTTCTCGGCCAAAGGTCCAGTTTGAGAGCGATATTAGAGATATTCTCCTTTGTTTAATGAGAACTGCGTGGGAGAGTGGTACGCCGCTCAGAAGCTTGTTATTCTCCCTATTCCAAAGAAAGCTTATCCATATTGGGAATGAAATTTCGTATACAAGGCGAATCCGCCTACCTTCCTTATCAACTCTTGCCATCTCAGGTATTCGTAAATATCTAATGGCATCATTCATTCCTTGTCCGGTAACGAAAGTGAATTGAGCAGCGTAGAGCAAGTCGATTCGAATGCCAGAGTAGTACTAAGACGTTTTTGCAAGGTCCAGATCGCGTTTTTTTTGCCTTATTTAATTAAGCAGCATCTACGTAGTCCATTTTGTCCTCCTTTTCTTTCTTTTTACAACAGATCCGTTCTCGTAGCGCAACGATACAAGCAACCCTAGCACAAGGAGATTCCCTGGCCGTCTCCATCGTTTGTTCAAGTAAAATAGAAGTTTTGTGAAAGCTACGCTTGCTTACTGGACATACGGTAAAGAGCTTCTTGCAGCCTTCGCGAAAGAAGACTTTAGACATGACGCCAAGACCTACAATAGGAATGCCGAATAGGAGTCTGCTACGATAGCGAAATAGACTATCTTTTACGAATCCGCATCTTTATGTAATTATAGCATCGAATTTGATGTAAATCGAGTTTAGGAATGAATTCATCTTGAAAGAAAGGTAAAACACTGACTTCATAGTAATATACTTTCTTATCAATCTTGATCAAGCAATTGATGAGGTCAAGTTATCTCTAAGAACTTCAATGTGAAAAACCGAAACTAGGCAATGCGCTAGACCGGGATACCTTACCGAAGGTAGTCAAGGATATAGGAATTAACAGCCTTTGCGATACACAACAAAAACAGAGAGAGCTATGCTTAAGTAAGAAAAAGCAAGAACGCGTAGTGTAGTAACGTAACTAGAATCCCTTAAGTATTTAGTTTATCAAGAAGTGACTTATATTAGCCGTAGTAAGCTGTCTTTCTATTTTCCAAGTAGACATACGTAATGCTTTAGCAAGTACACGGAAATGCATACCATGGTTTTTCTTTCTATCAATAACTGCATGCATTGTGCGGTGGATGTGAAGATGTAGACCATTATCACGACAAGAAAAAGCCAAATAACAAGCAAAAGACAAAAGAGCAAATAGCGCAAGTATCAATAACAGCAGAAACAAAAGCAAAAGCCAACGTGGTCGCTGCGCGCCTTGCTAGCATATTTCTTTCTAGTAGCTTGCCTCTCCAGCCTTTCCCAGATGCCCCTTCCTCCCTTCCAGTACTTTCAGCCCGTACCGAAGCTATCCCTACTCACCTATTCCTACTTCTCAACGTTACGCAGAACCACCTATTAAACCAAGCTAGGAGGGAGGCGATACCTGACTTGCTTCGGAAATCAAAAAGCCTCTCCAGCTACTACTATTCCTATTTCTTGCTTACCCTCTGTCTATCTCTGCTCGGTTACCTCTACTCCGGCTACAAATGCTTATCCAGATGCCCAGCTATTTAGAAAAACGGATTGGGGGGAAGGGCGAGTGAGCTAGGTTGCATTTGCTTCTTCGTGCTAGTCCGAGATTGCTGGCACTTATGACGAGAAAAAACTCTTTCTTCTGTTTCTGTATGACAAACTACATATCAAAAGCAAGTAGTGCTCCTATCCCACTGAAACAATAAGCAAGACAGGGTAAATGGGAAGTCTTTATATCAAACTCGACGGTGAATGGCCTAAGCAAGTACTGAACTTCAATCCAGCAAGATCAATTCTTTCGTTCGCTATACTAAAGGTTTGATAGCTAGGAAAGCATAACTGGCATCGGTTGGTTCTTTCTTCACTAGGGTATTTTGGACTGAAGGAGCATTTTCCTTATTATAGCAAAGACCATTTATGTGTTAGCGCGAAGCTCTCCGGGTGAATAGGTTGCATATTCTTCGCTTTAGAGGAGTCCTTCTTAAAGAGAATAAGAGAACGTTACGTAAGACCAATTAAGGCACTCCAGCCATTCTGAACCCTCCAGTGGTGGCTGTGCAAGCGTGCCAAAACCAATCTGCCCATCTGTCCAAGGAGATGGTGCGCAACGAAGAATACTAACTGAGTGCTTCAATCCTCCGCCGGAGTAGATTAGTACTCGAGTTTGATGTGTTAATCGTGAAGCAGGCCCCATTTTGATGAGCAGCGAGTAACTACCTTTAGTAACGAGGCCTACATGTATCTCTCGAGTAACGTAGCTCTGCGCATTTAGTAGTGTATCGACAAAAAGCCAAGCCAAGCGATGGGCAAGCAAGGGAATGAGATGAAGGTTATTAAAAAAAAGCTTGAAAAGAAGTGCGGTATTCAAATACCATACCTTATTGGCAAGGAAAAGAATTAGCAATGGAGGAGATATATGGAAAGTGGGATGATTCTTTCATACAAGTAGGTGCATTAAGGGAGGGGATAATGAGTCTAAATCCCGGCAGTGTTGTGGATCTAAAAACGGAACCGGTAGAGATCAAGAAAAAATGAAAAAAGAAACCATTCAATTTCTATTTGAATTGTCATCCATCATTTTGAAACATTTCTCAGAAATGCTTTATTTACTTGATGTCTCAGTCTCTTTCCCTTTCCTACAACTCAAAATAAGCTCTTTGTTCTCGCTACCACTTTTGAAAAGAATGAAAGACTTCCAGGTTGTGAAACGCATACTTCGAACTATTAGTGGTACTCTTCATTGGAGCATGCATACCTACTCCCCAAGTACCTTTCTCTATATGCTTTCTCTGATGCGGATTGGGCCGGGTGCCCGGATGATAGACGTTACACATCGGGGGGTTTCATTTATTTGGGACCGAACCGAGTTTCATGGAGTTCAAAAAAGCAACCAACCGTTTCACGGTCAAGTACCGCCGCCTAATATAGAAGTATGGCATTAGCTAGTGCCGAGCTCATATGGGTGCAGTTTATTCTTCATGAGCTTCATTGTTCTCTTGATTCTACACCTACACTTTGGTGCGAGAACATCGGGGCCACTTTCTTAGCCTCTAACCCGATGTTCAATGCACGGACCAAACAGATTGAGATTGACTATCATTTCGTGCGGGAACGTGTGGTTGCTCGAAAGCTTGCTCTGAAATACATTGATTCAAAGGAGAAACTTGCGGATGCTCTTACCAAGGCTATCTCTACTCCACGGTTTCTTCTTCTTCGATCCAAGTTAACTGGGGCAACAGCCCCATTCAACTTGCGGGGGGGTGTTAGACCTTCACTGGACGTATCAAGTTCTGCACTCCACAAACACTCGCTGGAATTGTCCAGTCCGTCGAATCAAAAACCTCAACAGAAGGAAGATTCTATTTGTCTACTGAGTCATGCCAGCAGCGCTCTATCCAATTGCTCTCCCCCACTTGTTCTCAACCATGGTTAGGTTAGATTGATCATAGTTACAGAAATTACAATCCTATATATATATATATCGCCTCTTTTTATTGCAATGCGATGTATCAGAAAACAAAGATAATGAAATGAATACTTGAGTTCGAAACTGAAACGTCAAAGGGGTAGTTTCGGATAGACCTTTTATCATGAAGCGAGAAAAGTCATACTCCGCAAAGACCCGTCAATGACATATAAGAAAACTGTTGTATGTACCAATCGGCACTTAGCGGCCCTGTCTAGGGGCTTTCCAGAATTAAGCAAAAGCCCCTACATAGATATGAAAATCGAGCTTGAACAAGGGTAAAATAAGACTTTGTCAAGGGGTTATTTGTGCTAAACCCTACAAGAACTAATGAGATTAAATGGCGTCAAACCTTCCGTTTTTATGTTAAGCACTTTCCTATGATACAAAGACAGAGTCCAGACGTTCCCGCGGTTCAGATATCTGCTGGCATTACAGCTCATGCACGAATCCACATGTACCCGATAGGATGGTTTGCTTCTATACCCACCGTTGTACTACGTAATCCCACCATAAACAATTCAACCAAAAAAGATCTTATCAACCTCTTACGATTTCAATTGACCAATGCCATAGGAAAGATCCTCCCAAAAAGCAGTAAGTCAAGGTGTAACAGCAATCAAGCTACTAAGGAAGAAGTGCTCTTTCTTTACAATATGGGCTTTCGTAAGCATCAATAATGCCACAAGATCTGAAAAGCAACCAGGTCCTCATTCATGAGTGAAGATGAATACAGCAAAATACTGCGCAAAGTTTGGCTTCTGGCAGTAGCCTGAAATTGCTGCTGAATTGTCAGATGAGGCTGCAGACCACGGTTGATCACATCGCTACTCCCGATATAAGAAGAGAGTTTCAAGGAGCTCTGAAGAAAGAGACCATTAAGACTACCTCCAAGTATGTGTCTTCTTGATTGCAGAATATCTTCTATAGTTAGTTTATGTTGTTGTTTCTTTCAAAAAAGCTCTTTGCACTATAATAGAGAGTTGTGGGGCTATATGCTTTAGTAAAGTCCAAGTCTGTAAGTGTCTTAATAAGAAAAAGAGAAAAAGAAAAAGAATGCAAAAGCTAAGCTGGTATGGTAGATTTTTGGAGGGATCCACTGTAACCTTCTCACATGCACAATACGACAAGAAAGAAGTTGTGGCAGCGTACTACAAAGAAAGTAGGAGGAAAGACGTGTCATTATAGTTGGGCTAATAAAAGAACTGGCTATGGTGCAGAAATAGCATACTATTCAAACAAATACATCTTTCTCTCCATTTATTCAAATCTTTCCTTATAGAAGAGACAGAAGCACTCTGTGGATATGCTAGTTGCCGAATGAAAAAAGAGGATGATATAAGGATGTACGAGCCGCAAGCAAAATGAAGCAGGAGTCCAGTGAGATAGAGTCTCCACACTATGCGATTTTCCTCTTGGGTGCTGGAAATGTCGAACTGTCCGTAATTACCATCTAGTCTGGTGTCTTTGGAAATGGCTTTTTGTACTAAAGTTTCGACTGAAAAAAAAAGGGTATCAGTGGCAGAAGTCAATAGGTTTTGGCCTCTCTCTGACTGAAGAAACCCTAAAGAGGTATGGCTATGACGTGAACGAAAGAGATCTCTAGTTTTTACGGAATGCTTTGTTCTAGTGGTAGCTTCCTACGCCGCAGGTAAATAACTTAACAAAGCACCACCAACACAAAACTCAAGTGAAAGAAGCCCGCATACCCACTCTTCTTTCCCCCACCTACCTTTACAAGTACCTAGAGAAGAAGGAAGGCGGTGACATCTTTCCAAGTACCTAGAGAAGGCAGGCGGGGCCGCGTACTACCTGCTGGCCTTGGCAGCCTAAGGGAGACTACACCCAAACTATAGACCTATCTATTAACAAATCAAAAAACCACATAACAGGACAACCCAGTCTTTGAAATCAAGCGCGGATAGATCAAACTTTGCATTTCCTTTCTGTCCAAATAAGGGCTGGGCTCTACTCCGTTACCCTTTCCGTGAAATAGCGTCTTATGCTGGCATCTGCCAGCCCCTTCCGATTCGTAGTTAACGCTCGGAATATCTCCGGAAGCAACTCCGGCGCTCGCTCGAGTTCCAGATCACTCACGACATAGTTGGCGGCATCGATCGCCCTTTCGGGGGTGACCGGCCAGCCATTCTGTCGCCCCAAGTGTTCTACCCGGGTTTGGATAACCATTTGAGTGGCGTGGAGATAGGCGAGCTGCCGCGCAGCTGCGTCTACCTGTTGGTCCAGCTCTGGGGGCAGAGCAGGCCCTTCGGCGGGCGGATAATTGAGATCTTGGTCGAAAAAACAAATGAGAGAATCTCAAACAAAAGAGTGACAATGATGCCAAAGTAGGGCCGCCTTCATGAAAGGTACTAAAGAGGGGCACAGTGATGAGATACAACGAAAAATAATGCACCGAACAAAAGACCAACAACCTATCTTGAGGAATAGGCATAACAGAAAATATGACATTCTTTATCCTTCTCTTTGACTGGTCTTCTCGGCTGGAATCTACCATGGGCTACACCCTCTACCCCGGCTCAACATTCTCTGAAAACAATCGAAAAAGGGCTTTTCAATGACTTGGCCATTCAATCTTGTAAACTAATCGAGACCGAAATTGGATAAAGAGATACAAAAAGAGAGGAATAACCAATTGATAAAAGAACATGAAAGCCTTCTGTTTCAATAGAGGTACAGGACAGAGTTAGGGGCAATAAAGTAGGTAAAGTGGTGAAATTTTGCGAGCTGTTCCAACCGCTGCTGGATGTGATTCCAAGAGCCAAACAAGAATGAATACCACACAAAAGAGTCAAAACCAGGCTCCCTAATAGAATGTTGAACCGATCCATTCCGTATCGATCGAATTGGTACATAAGTTGTAACATGGGAAAAGCAAAGAAAACACAACTTATTTGAATAACCCGGTGACCTAACAATTGTAGAAGTAGGATCTTAGGCAAGCAAGAAGCACTGAAATAATATAATTCAAGTGTACCAGATTCTTTATCATTTCGAGGAAAAGGTTCGGGAGGAAAGGAAAACAACGGAGGGATCCAAATCAAACCTAAATGGTAATGACATGAAAAGTCTTTTTCAAAACCTATCATTAAGGGCGTAACGACGATATACAAAAGGAATAAAAAAAAACTCGTGATTGGTGTGGAGGGAAAGATCTGCTTATGAAATAGTGAAAGAAAGAGCCGTCTCATTTCCGGACTTCTTCGTTTTTTCTAATTCATTCACTTCCAGACTGGTTCTGAACCGGAATCGAGAAAAACGAGATGATAAGCTGACTAGAAAAGGTATACCTGAAATTAAGTAAGTAAGAAAAGCATTTTGGAGTGAAAGCAGAGAATGGATTTGCTTTTTTTATGTCGTCCTCCTTCTTTATTTATAGTCGTCGAGTCACTAACTAGAACTTATAAACGAAGGGCGTAGTGGGGTAGATGCTTAGGCCATTTCAGCAGTTTCTCACGTCTGTTGGCTCGATAAAGAAGGTTAAGGATTTATTATAGGCAGTAAGTCCAACCTATCTCTGAGATTCTATATATGATATTGTTCAGTATTTCTTATTCATAGTATTGGAAATATTGAGTTTATTGTTCCAAATTCTATGTTCAGTTTCGAGCATCAAGTGCCAGTATGATATCAATATTGCAGTTCAAAGGAGAGAGGAAAAGTAACCCGAGTCGGGTTCAGAAATATGCCCAGCCCGCTTTTCCGAAATTCATAGGCAATCCAGTAATTCCATGCCCCTTTATCCAGTGAGATGCAATTCATAGGAACGCTTTCCCTGCTGATACGCCACCATTGAATCCGGGTCTGTGCTTTAATAAATACCCTATGCCTTCTCTTTTGTCCTATCAGCACTCGTAAGTTAGGAAGCCCTCATTCATGGCCTTTCTGGATTATTGGGGAAACAAGAACATGTACGGCTATCATCTCTCTGTTTTCTTTTCTTTCTTTTACAGAGGAAATAGAATAGAATATCTTGGAGTATAAAACTTTTGCTATTTATTCTATTCTATATTGACCTGCATTCTATGGTAACATAGTCTTTCGATTTTCTTTCTATATTCTACTTAGAGGGATACTATCTATTTTTTATCCAATAGCTCCTCCTCCTATAGAATTAAGATAGAAAATCGAAAAGGCCAGAGGTTGAATAGTCGAGTAATCTTCATAATATTATTGGATTTCATAGATAGGTATCGAAGTAGTGTAGATAGTACGTAAAGTAGGAACTTCAAGATATATAAGCATACAGCCATCAAAATACTACCAGAGTCAAGAAGGGCGTTAGCAAGTTAAAGGCTCGAAGAGAAGAGTTGCATTCCATTTTTCAACAACGCTTCTTTGTTCGTAACATTAATTAGTAGTTACGAACAAAGAAGGTGGCCTTAGCGGCCTCAATAAACTCAGTTAACATATGATACCTATATTCCGTACAAGAAGGTAGTTTACCTATTCCCACACTCAAGCAATGACCTACCTAGTTCCAAGCAATACACCTATACCGAACCCCCTTTCCTAACTTTCCCAAGTTAGCCCTATCCCTACTGTGTAGACAGTAACTCAGTAGAAATCAAAACAATAAAGAAACTTTGCGGGCGGAAAAAAGAATAGACAAATGACAGAAAAGACATTTGCAAGTGGTGCTGGCTTACATCCACTCCGAATAGGGGAATTGGCAGGCGCGCACCGGGCAAAACCACTACTCTCGACATCATTATTTGATGCTCCTCCCTCTCAGGTGGCAGCTCCTTTTACACATAATCCTAGCCCTGTAATAACTGCTCAAAATCATACCCTACCAATCTTGCTCTTCTTATAAGCTCTTTCTTTTGGAAGGAGTCTAAATCAATGTATATTAATGAACCTTCTTTGCTTTGATGGACCTTGCACATGACACGATCATCTCGAGGGGGAGGTGCTAATCTTTCTTACTAGTCCTAGAGCTCAGCCTCCAGGGCTTTTAGGTGGCTCTCATCTATGCCGGTCGTCGTACCATTCTCGTTCGTCTAAGCACCATTCTCAGGGGAAGGTTTTCCTACAAAGCGTCCGTCTGTCTTCGTCGTATTTACACCTCATTCGAATCAATGCCATCAAGCTACTGGTCAGTTTGGACATATGGGAACGTGGTCTGCCTACTGCTTTCTCGTCTTCTTTGAGGTTCATGCCGCTGGTTGACCTAAGATTAAGCGAGAAGCTTTGTTTGGTCGAGTCGGAACATTCTTTATTAAACATTCTATATGGCAACTACACGACATTTGGTGTGGAAGAAGCGAAGATGCCTGTTCACAATGAATACAAGATGCATGTTTGTTCAAGTATGGGAGAAAGCCTTCCACTGGGCCCTATGCAACGAATCCCACTAGGTCATGAACTAGGTGCTGAAGAAACTGAATGAGACTAGGGAGTACCTGTAATACGGGCGGCTGCCTTTCACTGGTATTGCCGTGGTGTTGGATAGAAGGAGTAAGGCGGCCGCTGGAGGGATTTGATACCTATGGTCAATTGGCTCGGGCACTGGTTCTCGTAGAGATGCAATTAGTTGGCAGGCATAGGGATTATTTGATAGAGATTTCTCCCCTTTTATATCAAGATATAGAAAAGAGATGGTTGAATAACGTTTAAGGCTTCAACGCCTATCCTGACCCTCCAGCTGCTAGTATAACAATGAGTCAGGGGGGTACCTTCTTTACGTTTACGTGCCTATCGAGTTGAGAGCTCTTATAGGGAGGATATTTCTGGTCCAGTTCATTCCGAGGATTGCTTGAATAGAATTACCGCCCGGAAGAATATAATTGAATAACATAGATAGCAGTGAGTTGAACATTGTTTCCTAACTAGTGGATCTGCCTCTTCGTTCGTGTTTGAAGGAATAAGAAAGACCCCAAAAAGAATAGAATTTCATAGATGCCGCAGTTCGAAGATGTGGATGGAAAACCAACCAAAGCAGCCGGCCGACGATATACTCTTTAGCATACCGGAGTAGGTGTGATGTCGCTCTTCTTGAAACGCAGACTAGACGCAGCGTCGGTGCTACTTTTATTTGACTCAAATTAGACTATACGTGGGTGGAATTGAAGCGGTGGAGAGCACCTGTAGAGCCCAAGGGCCCAGGGGCTTTGTGTATACTTGGATTACTTGTATCTTTCTTTAGATAAGGCGCGAAGCGGCATATTCAAGTTAGGCTTCCGCGCTGGAAAAGCCGACTGTCTTTTTATAGCTTTTTGGATGCCGTGAGAAAGGAAGAGCTAGATCTTACTTACCATTTTGAGCTTTGTGTCAGTGCGGATTTCTACTTACTTGTTTGACGCGGCCCAATTCACATTCAACCCTGAAACCAGAAGGGATGTAATAAGGCACGAAGTGAGTACCCGGGTCAAGTTCAAGAATTGGTACATCGGGAGAATAGCCGAGCGGAGCCGAAGGAAAGACATGGGAAGTTTACAGACGTTTATTTACGAGACATATTCCGCTTAGCATTTACTATTCTCCTCTCTTCTAGCTCAAATACGACCTCATAGATAGGCAGGCATATCTTGCTTTTATGCTACCCGGCACCACGTTCTAGCCATTGCTTTAGACTATATATCTGTCTATCTGTTCATGCTTGCCCCTTCTTTTTCTATTATCGGTGGGAGAGAGGTACAAGCACATTTGAGCGCCTGCCTGATAGGGGAAAAATACAGCTCATGTTCGCAGGCAATAAGGGATTAGTGTATAGGCCCCTGTTGCTTCGCGAGTCATTCTCGTCTTGCTTGTTGGGATCACACCCCCACTTGCCCTGTCAGGTTTTCCTGCTTGGTGACGTAACCTGCGGTAAGCTGTATTGCTTATATTTTCCTAGCCTTACCTCGTCGTCTGATTTTCCGCTTCATTAGGATCGATCACGTTATCTTTTCTTTTATCCGGTCTTCCTCTCGATGAGACACTAAGCTAGGTGCACCTAGTCAAAATTGTGCACATCTTTCCAGTCACTATTGTACATCATGCTTTTCACTTCTTCTTTTCTATGCTCCTCGAACTTATTCCAACGCTTCCCGCCTTCTTCCCAAAGTGTGCGAACTTATACGAACGAAAAAATACGTGCTCCTTTCGAGCAGTGGATGCGTAAGAGGGCTCGTCTGTCCATTGAGGATAACTTGACGGACCCGGCTGCCGGACATCATCTGTCCGATTCACCTGATTCTTCCGTTGCTTCGGAAGTTCAAACCATTCACAATACGGAGACCGGTATAACATGTATTGCATTGCTTGCATCATATCTCATGCGGCCATATATCTAAGCCTTTGTTTCCCTGTAGGTGGGACCACCGCTGTCTTTATAGAAGATCCTATTCTGAAAAATGTTTCTAAGACTCTGGGGGTATTAGGGGGCTTCCACAGAATCTAGATTTGGTTGAGTTGGTTTTGCAAAACCTTCTGTTGGATGAGATTGGCCAAGACGCCTTTGGTTTCGGCGATGCCATCACTCGGAGCATTGACTCCTACCGGCTTCAACATTCTCGTTTGAACGGAATTCCAGCCTGGAAATAGCATGTAGCAGCTTATTCTCGAGCATTACGGCACTTTCAGAGGCGAAGGCGAAGCTTTAGGCCGCTAAGGAGGCACTAAGAGATAATATAAATAAGCATAGCTTCTTCCTTACTTTGAATTTCAGCGAACATGCGGGCGGTCCTGTGCTGAGAGCAGTCGGGATAGCTATCATTGTGGGAGTTCATTGCAATGGCTAACCATTAGAGGGAGTCTGGACTGGAGGTGTCCGAACATGCCACGGAGCACGCGACTGAAAGTACGTATTCGTTCCACCTATTTATGCCGTTGTCTTACTGTCCTAATCTTTTGAATAAAACCAACGGAACGGGTTCAGCATCGAATTTTGTGGAAGACCGTACCACTTAGGAAAATTGAAGTACTGTTGAGCCTAGGGATGATTCGGACATGGAAGAAGGCAAGGCGAGAATATAGCTTACTGGTTCGAATTTGAAACCCAGCGAGCTACAGGAGCGAGCCTAAAAAACTGAAGATACCCCGCCTATCCTAGTTCCCTCACTCAATTCTGACCTCCAAGGGAAGGGGGCTTCTTCAATAAGCGATGGCAACACGGAATTCCGTTCGGCATCGGGATCTGCTTGGTCGGGTGAGATCAGATGGGGCATAACCAGCTTGAAACGTTGCGAAAGAATCTTCAAAATGACTTTCTATATAGAGCGTGTTGCATACACTAATCGGTCGGAAGTTCGTCACCTTGGGTGGCGCATCAATCTTCGGCATAAGAACTCAAACCTAAAATCAACTCAATTTGAAACGTTGTTTTCTCTTTTTCCAAAGTGCGTGCGAGAGAGAATATTATGTGCGTGCGTTCCCACTTTCTTCATTTCCACAAGTGATACGGTACCAAATCAGATCTGTCCTACTCGGCAAATCATGTTTATGGTACGACCTGTCGTCTTGCAATTCTGGAGATTACGGGTCAACAAAAGTAGCAAAGCAAAAGGCTGAATAGAGAGGCGAATCACAAATCTTACACTGCGCGTGGGCAAGAACCCTTCCTTCCAGTCGTAGGCAGGCAGAAAGCTTAGCGCGGCACCTTTACTTCACTTGTTAACAAGGGCGTACCTGTCATCTATTTTGGATATGGCTGGTGTAGGGTAGGCTAGCATGCTAGAGTTCATGAACGAGCCAATAAACTGACTTCTGGTTACGACCAATTCCTCTTCTTTGGCAAGTAGGGCGTAGCTCAATGGATGAGTCCGAACGATCATAAAATATATTAAAATAGAAGCGAAACCCAGGTGAGAAAATATCATGAATTTGAAAATGACTTTGTCTATCCCGTGCCATGTCAACTACGACTTTCTCTAAACCTACTCGGTGCTTCTCTATCAGCTTTCCCATATACCCTTCTTTATAGACTTGTTTCAAAAACCAAATGCCTAAGCTAGCTAAAAAACCGATTGACGCATATTCCGGGACTACAAAACCTAGCCTTCTTTCTTTCTGGCACCTTGATATATATAGCCTTCCTTGCTTTGGAAACTATAGAAAAACGGCAGAAAATCAAATCCATCTCATCCCGGAACAATTAGTCATGCCGCTACAATTGGTAGTAAGATTTGAAGGAATTCCAAAATAAGCAGTGAACGAAAGCCGAATTCTACGTTTCACCTCATTGAAATACGTTGTCGGGGGGTAAATTAAGTCAGAATTTGCGATTTCTATTGCCTGCTGAGTATAGAAGTAGACTTTACTTCCGAGGCATGAATAGAGAAATAATCTTTTGATGCTTTTGACAGAATACCAATGAGGCCGCTTGCTTACCCAATCACCACGTTGTGAGTAGGGAAAGGCGTATACTTTTTTTTAGGGTTTTCGGGCATATGTAGTTTATAAGCTAGGAGTGTGTATATTCTTATAAGATCCGAAGAGATTGAACGAAAGGTCAACGATGTGCTAGCAAAGAAAAGATTAACCTTCGCTTTAGAAGTACATAAAATAATAAGAGGTTAATCGAATACTCAGACTATAGGAGGGTTTATGCTATCCACTAGAGATGTGCTTCATTTTTGGAATGCCAAGCCGATTTAGTATTAGCTATTTAGTAGTAGTAGAGCTCTTCTTTTTGATCCGCCAGGTATTGTAGGCTTTAGCGGTGCCGGATGTAATTCCCAAGGAGAATGAGCCTTCTTTGTTCGTAACATTAGTAGTTACTCACTGGGTGAAAAAAGAAAGAAATGGATTGGGTGCACAGCACTTTTCAGGTGCAATTCCTGTAGGTTTCTAGGAATCGTCTTCTCCTTGGTTTCTGACATTAGTATGAAATCTAAGCGATTTCCTTTTTCTTAGTTCACTTGCATGAGGATAGGTAAAGCATACTTTTCTCATCTTGTCGGAGAAGGGTAAGAATGGCTGATGACGCTATATGATTGTCAAAAAGTCTGAATCAGATTCCACTTGACTCTAGGAAAAGGCGTGGTATGACTTTTGTCGCTAGGAGAATCTTGATTTTTTCAGAATGGCAAGCGTAAAATGAATTGTTTCTTTCCCGAATCCCATTTTCCGGGAGTCCCGCGTCGCAAATTGTCGTAGATAGATGAGAGAGAAATCGGAAACACGTGTTTACTCTTTCTTTATTCTTTAGGTGGATAGGCATATGGGTAATAAGTGGATTTATTAGTTGTGAGAAATAGAGAGGCGTGAGAGTACTTTACTGGTTTTTGAAAAAGAGTACGGCATTGGGTCTTAAGAAAGACGGGAAGCATTGTTTTCAACAAGGGGGAGAGAGAAGAAGGCAAGTGTGAAGAGATAGCTAAATAAGCTGAAATGCGGTAGTAAGAGGATAGGTAGTATGTTACTTTGATTTCTTTTTTTGCTTAGCTGTCATGCTAGTATTTCTGGACTATTTAATGCTCAGGCAATTCCTTTTTTGAACCGCTCACAATGGCTCTAATTTCAAAACTGAGGTTCAGCTTTTCATGTGGATTCCGCTTTTTTTTTCGGTTAGCCTTCGTGGTGTTTCTAGGTGAACCCCCACAAACCTTTGAGAAGGTCCCCCTTGAACAGTTGACCTGTTTCACAGCCCTCTTTGAATATTTCAAACAAAGATGAACTTGTGCTCGAGATTGACCTTTTAGACTGATCTAGCGACTGCAACACTATGCACCCACCTCTCAGTCTTGAGAGTTTGACTGCTTCAAATTCCATTTCATGTTTTATTGAGTCATTATTTTCTTTGATTTTGTTGTATTAACGACAAAAACGACATACTTATTATCGAGAGGACCCGCCCTTTCTATGCACCTATCCTCCTATTCTTGACAAAGCTATAGTCTAGCAAACATTCAGCCTCCCGGTCAATCCTTCTCCTAATCTGGCATTCTGACCATCGGCACCACGTTATGTCTCTATGATGAGTAGGTCAACCTACACTTGGCAAGTTAGGCCTTCCGTAGAAGTAATTTCACTCGGCTATAAAGTTTTTCCTATACCTTCTGCATGCCTATCTATAAACTTCTGCCTGTTTAGACATCCTGCCTTTGCCTATCGATACACCTTTGTGACTGACCTAGCCAACCCTCACAAGCCCACTTTACATATCATGCATAAACCCAACTTGCTTGACCTATTACTACCTAGCGTGTCTTGGCTATCTCGCCTATCATCACTTAAACACACCTATTCTTCCTGCTCAAATATTCTTCTTTTTCTTTTTCAAAGAAGACTAGGTGGGGCCAGGTCACGCCGCGTTGAATTCATTGGCGTTGATGAACCTAGGATCTCGTTGAAGAAGTCCGCATAAACACACTTGCCGGATACATCGGTAGTTTTTTCCTTACAAGCACTTGCTGCCACGTTTAGGAAAGTATGCCACAAATATGGGCCTACTCTACTTGACCTAGATATGAGAGTTCTGGACCAATTCCACTTTCTTCGAACGAAACCTTTTCAATTCTTGCCCAGAGTAAGAGCGAGTTGGAGAAGGAAAAGCTGGAAAAAATCTTACGTCCGGAGAGAGATGGCACACAAATGGCGAAAAGTTTTGAGATAGACGGCGCACACACGCACGGTGCACCACACACGAAGAGAGAGAGGAGCACAACCACTGGAGAGGCAAGAGAGGCAATTGAGAGATAATTTTCTGTCAAAAACAAGTACGATAAAACTCGGCAGAAATCGAGAGATTCGTAGAGAGAAGATCATAAGGAAAAGGTTTGTTTCTCTAAACAAGTTTTGAACAATGTTTGACGCTTTTTTTGCTTATTGTTAGGATCTGATTTCATGAGAGATTTGACTTGCTCCATTCACTTGATTGCATTATTCCTTTGGTTCTTTATGAATAGTTGCATTCAATTCATTTCCAGAGAACAATGTTGGAATAAATAACTTCTCCGGACGGGGGGGCTGGCTGGGTTCGCCACGCATCAGCAATGACAGTGGTGCCATGCTTTTTTTGATGATTTGTACATGGGACTACCATTTGGTCCGTTGGGGATCCTTTCTAAACATTCTTCTTCATTTTCCACTTTCTTGTCTTCTGCTGGAAAACTGCTTTGAAGCTAACTACATAAGCAAGGATTTTCACTAAACACACTGCTGGCTTAACTTCTTTTCTCCTTTCTAAAGAAAAACCAACGATGAATTTGAATTTGGAAATGTGAGAGCAAGAGAAGGTAGATGAGAGAGACGTTCCTCTGTTTTCTTGCTGGAGCGAAGACGGAAAGAAGCCCATAACCGGAGGGCTGAGTGTTAGTAGAGGGAGACACCCATTCCAGCCGAGAAGAAGTTTTCCTAAAATGAAGAGCAGAAAAATCGTCCTTACCTTAGTTCATATCTTTTGAAGCCTCAGGATGCGCCTTGACTTATTGATTTGCTTTCTTACCGCAAATCCAATCGTTTCAATGGATCCCACATCTCTATCTTCTTATGGATATTGATTCATAATTGCTTTCGTCAGGGAGGTTTTTGCTGAATTAATGAATCCCCTTACTAGGGTGTAATACAGACAGTACCCCCTATTACTAAAAAAAGAATCACACTTCATCAGTAGTTTATGTTTGTGCCTAATTCAGAAGTTTTGAGTTCTCTTTTTACTAGTACATTATCGGGCTTATCCAAGAACTCTAAGGAACCCGCGACTAAAGCGGGGTTTATAGCAGTTGGCGGATTGAGGCATGTGATTATGCCCTTTACTTTGGGCTAGGCCTGGGGTTGAAAAGGGGCTTTCTTCTTTATATGCTTATGCATCTTTTGACAAATATGGGGACTAAAGAGTGCCTAACTTTGTATCTATTAGCTAAATTCGTCTGAAGAGAGGGCTTTTGAAAGATCTTTCTCTTAATAAGTTAGGAAAACTTTTCCACAGGTATATCGATGTCTCGCAGTTAGACCTGCATATCTTCTTTTTATGTCCCTAATCCTCCGCTTAATATTCTTTGATTTGGCTTGAATAGAGGTGCCTTACCAGCCTTACCACATATGGGCTTTTGCTTGTTCTTATTATCGTTAGAGATATGTAATTTGCTTCTTGCCCCTGATAGGAAATCTCTCCCATTCACGCTGCAATTCCTAACTAAGCTAGTCAAGAAGCCGGCTATGATCCGCGTCTACTACTGAGATGCCCCCAGTTCAAGGATAGGGATGAGTCTCGTGGCCCGGGAGTTTCACTTTTGAGAAAAGCCTTATGTAGTCGGATGAAACCAACGATCCTTTCTCACTCTATTGGCAAAGTTCTATCTCGATGAAAGTTCGTCGGCGATCCATCCAGAAAGAAAGAAGCTAGGCAGTGCCACTAGACAAGAAATGCTTTCGTGCTCGATCATTGACTATCTTATCTTTGGTTCCTCCAGCTTAAGAAGAAAGTTGAAAGCCTTCCCGGCGCACCCGCTCCACATTGAATATGTGCGATTTGGTCGATTTTGTCTTTCTTTTTTGAATCAGCTGAGAACGTGAGCGCCACTTCAAATGAACAAGAGTGCTCGGATTAATTCACTTCGGCAACACTGCATTTCAATTATTATATAATTTTCTCAAATTCAACCCTTTTATAATCAATCGGGTTGCCCTCTTTTACTTTACATACATAGAAAGCTCCGAGAAAAGTTATGTGCGGATTGACTGCCCAGCACTCCTCGCTCGTGAAGTTTGGATCCCTAGTAATACAGATCAGGTGAATAATCGAGTCGTAAGGGTTAAGGTTTTTTTTTTCATTAATGTTTCGCAAAATTGAGAGAAAAGATTCAGCTTTGGCCAGATCAGCTTACTTAAGAACTTGGAATTTCAGAAAATTTTCTTGACTTCAAATTCCAACTTTATGAATTTAGTTAATCTAATGTCTTGCACATCAAATCCCATATTTTAGTCACGAGGTCTATTCTATTTCTCTTTTTCTTTTTTCTTTGAACCTCTCCAGCTTCTTGGATTCCTCGCACATTTCGATGCAACCCTTGCAAGTGATAAGGCTTTCACAAAAGGTTTTGAAGAAGAACCGACAACAAAATGACAAGAGTGAAAATGAGGAAATAATTCGGGTTGGTAGCGCCTAGGGGCTTTTTGTGCAGGTTTGCTAGGTTAAGCAAGCCTACTAAACTAGACAAAGTGCTCAAAGAAGTACTAAATCAAGGTGTAAACGACTTACTCCAAATCAAAATAGAAAATGAAAAGAATGGAATTATGGCATTCTTGCTAGGTGGCTTTAGGAGTTTTTAGACTCGGGTAGAATACACTATTTATGGATTGAGTCGAGGATAGGGCACTCGACTTTCAGTAGAGGAGTGCTTTTCGTTCTACACATTAGTAGTTACTCACTGGGCGCAGCGAAGCCTGTTTTGTGGAGCACCTTATTGAAGTGTTGGTGTGAGGGTTGGTATGTTGGGAGCAGGTATCTATTCGTCCGATCCCGATGTCATCAACGACCCTTTGGCTCGCGGGAAAATTCAGTTAATAGAAAATTACCCTATATTTCATATTGCCTCATTCCTACTCTTTAGAAGATAAGAATTCCCCAAAGCCAAAGCTTGGATAGCTATCATATCATCTCAATGGCGCCCACCCCTCTGCTAAAATCGTGCCAGCTCCTTGTTGTCAGAAGGTCAGTCAGGTAGTGACTGAAAGGGTAGGCTCATGGTCTATGGCTGGCCTGTCCCGCGGGGACTTTGATTCCGGGTAAAGTGCTTACCATAAATGGCCCATTCATGGTCCAGTGCTTTGCTGACCTGACTAGCTATGTGCCAGTGCATCTGGTAAATGCCTAACTTTTGGTACTTGCTGCACGAATTGTAGTGAAATTAGATGGGACTCACTATGGATTATGGTCTCAGGTCCGTGAAATGCACATTATAGCAAAGTCAAAGTTAGGGTATATAAACGGCGATCTTCCCCTTACCACATATAATAGAAGAAAGTTCAGTATTGATACAAATATTTCCAATTATCCTTTCAATCTTTCTTTGACAATCACATCGCAACAAATAGGTATTTATTACTTTGAGTTTCTCGCTGAACTCCACTGGACACCGACCTCCTAAAACCGAGCTCTCTGCTAATTCGAACCGGGGCTGACTGCCGCGTGGTACTAGACTTTTTCCTGCCATACTCTTTCAATACCCAGCGAGTGATTTCACGAGCCAAGCGGACCTCTTAAGTGTTGCAAACTTGGCTAGTTTCTTCGAGAATGGAAGCTTCTGCCCCTGCTCTGCTCCTACTAAGGAAGTTTCTGACCCTGCTTTAGATGATAGAGGGTTTGACAAAGAGACCTCTTCCTGCCATACTGATCGACTATTCTCATTAAATGCCAGTGAGCTTGTATCCGAGATTGGAGCTGGTGAAAAGACCAAAGCTTCTGACCCGGGAGTATTCCTTACCAACTGTTGAAATCCTTAATATCGGTCGAAGAGTCCATCCCAACTAAAACACTTCCTGAAACTTCACTCTTTCCAAAAAAGTTTCTTCGAAGGTCTGTTCTTCAATCGGACCAGTACCTGGGCTTACCAAAGAGTGCATTCCCTAGACCAGTGGACCTGCTTACCCTATCATTTGATCAGGGCGCTTCTGTCCGGAATCAGAGACCTTAGCTTACTGCCGCTTGCCTTCTGGTGTTTTCCAACTGACTGAATGAAAACCATTACCAACTGCAACTTGACTTTGCAAATTCCCTGCTTCAACTGCAAATGAAGTGAGCTTCTGCCACTAAAAAAGAAGTCAGAATCTACCATTTGAATTGACGAGCGAGCACTAACGACTTATGCAGAACAGTTTTTCTCGGACCTACTGTTGAAATACCAACTGCAACAAATCCTTCCTAAACTTCAACTTCACACTCTGATTTCTTTTCTCTGAGCAGGCAATCCTGTGACCAATAAAGAAACCTGCGCCCTTTATTGAACAGCCGCCGAGGAGTAGACATCCATGAGCTTAAGTAGACAAGGAGCGAAGCTACAAAGCGGTTGAAATCCATATTCGAATGAACGATTGGTTCGAATCCAATTTGTGATTGAATTTACGTATTGCAATATATTATGTCAACACCAACAAATGTCCTTCCAGTAAGCAAAATTGACTGTCGACGAACGAAAGGAAGAAGACTCACTAAACTAGCGCATTATGTGAATAAGAAAGACTCTCCAGTTCAATTTTTCAATAGAAATGCTTTTTGTTTGTCTCTCTTTCTTCAAAATCTCTCCAAATTCTCTATTTTCTTACGGAAGTATCACAACGTTCTAATTTTCCCAGCGAGAGCCATTCTACTCTTTACTTTTCTCCTTTCCCTACCTACGCATACTCTTTCAAAATATGATATACAAGCTATTTACTACTTAGGTAATGAGCCATTATGACATTAGTTAATCTTACCCGCTTTTTATCCTACTTATTATTCCTTCGGTTAGTTACAGCTTATGTTATCCTATAATATTGAATCTTTTAGGTTCTTATCTTACTTGAAGAACTTTTTCAAGGATTAGTTCTTATCTTAATTGTAGTTCTTATTCTACATTTCAAGTGGTATCAGAGCCTTCGTTCATGGCACCAGATAAGAACAAGCAATACACGGATGAGCAGATCCGGATCTTGAAGGAAGAGTTGGAGATAAATCTAGCAACCAGATTAGATGAAAACCGGGAACAACTCTCAGCAGATCTTCACCAAGCTCCGCCCAGCGAGTAACTACTAACGTTACGAGCAAAAGTCGGAATTGAGGCCAGAATCAACTACACGCAGGATTCAACAGAGAAGAGGTTAGACGAGATAAGTGATCAAATGAAGATGATAACAGAAGCATTGTGTAGAATGGAGAAGGGTAAAGGTGCAGAAACAGGTACCTGTGGTACAAGTGGTACAAGTGGAGTTAGAGTAATACCAGTCCAGCCTGAGGTAGTAAATCACCCAGCGAGTACCAACACGGGAGTTTGTTTTGTACCAGTGGAGAGACCTCCACCAACACCACCTATTGGTTTAACCAATCTAAATCCTAATAGTGAAGCGGACTCTCCGGAAAACCACCATTACCAAGCCAATACTCATTACCTACAGCCTCCAGCTACACATAATTACCAAAATTTCCAAACATATGCCCCTTATCAAGATCATATCCCAAACATGCCCTTGCCACAACCATTTTTCCCCAACCCACCAAGAAACATGAACTCTCCAAATAAGAGAAAGCCTTATAATCAGCAACAACTAGTTCCTACACCTAAGCTAGAAATCCCTTCATTTTCGGGAACAAATCCTAGGGGCTGGATACATAAATGTGAAAGAGACTTTCGGATTTTTAATGTGAAAGAGGAATTCAAAGTACAATTGGCCACAATGCATATGCATGGTTACGCAGAAAATTGGTCAGATGGAGCAGTAACAGATGACATGAATTGGGCTGAATTTGTGCATGAAGTGCTGGACGGATTTCAAAACAAACTGATGGGATAGTTGGATAATTTCATAAACTAAAACAATGGGCTGATGTGGAAGCATACAGATGCAAGTTTGAGGAGTTGAGATTGTTGATGTTAAGGGCGAATCCTACTCATGATGAAGCATATTTCAAGGAAAGTTCTTTGAGTGGTCTAAAGGAAGAATTGAGAATTAAAGTGTTAGGCACAAGGGGCGCAGCGACACTTAAGGAGGTATATGATGCTCCATTGTATGAGGAGTCTCTGGCAGAACTGAAAAGAAAGCATAAACTCCAATCAAAAGCATATGCAGTTCCAAACAGCAAACCAACTCAGTTCAACAAAAACTTCGCCACAAAAGCATCACAACCTACTTTCAAAGGAACTAAAGAAGAGAAGAAATGTTTCACCTGTCATGCTCCTTGGGCTCCAGGACACAAATGTAGCTCAAAGGCTGTGAATGCAGTCGAGGCAATGATGGCAGCAGAGGAAGCGTGGCCTACAGATTCTTAGGATGGTCTAGAAGAGGAAGCTTATGAACCCAGTCAAATTTGACTTCCACAACCTGAAACAAGAAAACGATGATGTAAGAATTTCTTGACATGCACTTTGGGAAAGGCTGCGCCCTGGATTGAATTAGGCGCGTAGCGGTGAGGCGCGCAGCGGGGTTCCCTTTACAGCATTAGTGGATAGTGGGAGTACTCACACTTTTTTGGGTGCTAAGATAGTTGAAAAGGCTGGATGTTTAGCAACAAAGATGAACCCAACGATAATCACTGTAGTGTAGTTAATGGAGAGAAAATGCAATGTGATACTAAATGCTTGGTTGGGCAAGGCCGCTAGGTTCAATTTTGATGTCAAAGTGATGGATATAGGTGCATATGACATGTTACTTGGTGGAGATTGGATTAGGCAGGAAGGTTCAGTCTTAGTGGATGTTCAATCCCGAACTCTAGCACTAGTGAAAGAAGGCGCGAAGCGGGATAGAACTGAAAGGGGTATATAATGAAGGTGTCTTACAATTGATGGCAGGAGCAGAATTTGAAAGGGAATTGCAAAATGGGGCGGTTTGTATGCTAACTCAATGGTATCTCACCGAGTCCCCAAAAGGTGAAACCTTGATACCCAACTCTCTTCAACAATTACTGGACCCGGTATGATGATATTTTTCAGGAGCCCCAAACCTTGCCACCAAATAGAACTCATGACCACTCCATTCCACTCAGGGGCTGAACCGGTAAACTTGAGACCGGACAAAAAGGAGAAATTGAGAAAATTGTTGACGAGATGTTAACTGCATCAGTCATAAGACCTAGCTCTAGTCCCTATGCTAGCCCGGCATTGTTAGTCAAGAAGAAAGACAAGACTCGGAGATTGTGCATAGACTACCGGAAGCTTAATTCTCTCACAATAAAGAAAAAATCACCCATTCCTTTCGTGGATGAACTCTTGGAAGAGGGCAGTGGTATTTTCAAAGATAGACTTGAGAGCCGGGTACCCCAAAATACGAGTTAGAGAAGAGTCTATTCCCAAAACAACAGCTTTTAGGGTGCACCACGGAAAGAGTCGAAGACATGGGTACGAACTACGATTCTCTTACTGCTTGCTATGAGTGCGCGAAGCGCCAACCGAAGCGAAGGTAGCTAGTATGAAGGAAGCGTTTTTCTGTTGATTATTGAGTCTCTCGCCGCGAGCGATCAGAGTGCTGCACAGCTTCAAAGTTAAGTGTTGTGAATCGCTATATAGAATGACTGCCCCTTTTTTCCGCTCGTTAAGTCGGGCATGACTCTCTTGGGGAGTACTACATTGAACCTGCGGCCTTGTAGCGGAATCAATTTATCATATATAACGACGTTCCGGAAGCAGAGACCTTTTGTATTTGTTTTCTGGAATGTAGAAATACCGAGTTTAGTTGACTCTGCTTAATTCTTATACCCTATTTTGATCGCCGCTGCGCGCCTCATTCTCGATTAGGGAGACCTTTTTTTCCCACATCGCTTCGCGCCTGAAACCAAAGCTTACTGAAAGCAGATTTGACTTAGAAGACATGGCTTTGTTCAAGCGGACAACTCTTCATAAAATAGGTCATAGGAGGAGAGAACATGAAGGGGTGTAAGACCTTTACCCGAAGAAAAGCCATTGAACCCTGACTACGTACCAAAGCTTTGATTTAGCGAAGGCTAACCTCGCCATTAGGCAATTCTCTTCCTTGGGAAGCTCGCGACCTTCCATGTCTTCTCTTCCTTCTTTCCTTTCAAGAGAACCCCGATTGTAGGAGCTAACTCACAGGAATCCAAGGAAGCGGGAAACTTGAATTGGGTAGAACTTCTGACTTCTTATATTAGGTAGGCTTAGCCCCTCTTCCAGATTAGGCTTACCTTTTCATTAGTCAGGCCGTGCCATCTACGGAGCAAGTTAACAAAACATCCCTCCGGAAGGATCTTTTCCAAATTCCATCTAGATGCTGGCCTCCGCTGAATCATTGACACACCGTGAGAATGAGGCAGCTCAAGCTTTCTTAGACCGGCCTTCCTGATAGACTTGCACGTTATTTCGCGCATCTCCAGACAGAGGCGGTGACTAATCTATATGCGAAAGAGAAGCAGTTGAGTATTTGTTTTCTGGGTCCAGAGTTGAGTTATGGGTTTCAGAATTCCGGGTTGAGTTGGGCTGTATAGTGAGTGTGAGCCCAAGTCAAGAATGAAGTGGTCTTTGATTTTGAACGCATGAGACTTTGTTTTTGTCTTTTGTGTTTTTCTCAATTTACTGAATTACAGCTGTAACAGCTAGTCACGCAAATGGTTCAGCTGTGATTAGAATTCTGTATAGGCGCATCAGGCCTTGTGTAGGAAATTAGAGAGCAACCATAAGCAACTGCTTCTCCCTCTCAGTCTTGTAATCTGACTGTCTACTGTCAAAGCTTCATGGCCTTGAGATCAAATAGTAATCACAATTCTATTTGAAAACGTTAAACTGGTCTCTTATCAGGAATGAGCCTCGTTACACTTGCTAGACACTCACTTCTTTCTATCCTTTTTCATCTACATCTGTTGAGAAATCTCATCTTCAAGGAGTAAGGGCAGACTAGAAGTAGTTGTCAAGAAAATCCAACTATAGCGAATGCCCATAACTACGTACGGATTGTATCTGACATAAGGTCAAAAAAGACACCAATCCCTCATATCAAGTTCTGCAAATCAAGTGCTAAGCTTTCTTAATGAATTACCGAGGCACAAGATCAAGAGATTGAAGGTTTATAGACAGGAGCCAGAAGGAAGGCGGCTATAGAGTTGGCTTCGATGATATACTGGCCCTTTCGGAGAGGTCGGCTTAGTGTAAACCTGTCAAAGTGCTTACTCGGCATATATTCTTCTTCGGATCAAGATTGTGTTGCAAAGGACAAAGCGATTATTAGACTGATTCCTACAGAACGGAGAAGCGTTCCATTCGCTACCCCACCCGAGCCAGGTTCTAGCACATCTGAGTGCTACGATTTCGTATTTTGATACGTTCGAACTGCATAGTCATTTCATCCTTGCCTCTCAACCTCTAAGAAATTCCATGCCTCCTACCCCGGTACTTGTGGTAGAAGATACTCGGAATACCCCATGCAGTTGTTCACGAAGCAAGAGCTAGTGAATAAGCCACCTTACTGGACTGACTTGCCTTAAAGCTTTGGTTGTGAGTCAATAGACCCATTTAGAGATGGGAGTGGCAGGGGAAAAGCAAAGGAGGAGTGGCAGGAACAATATATAGAAAGGAAGTCGAAGAGATATAATAGAAGTCTGGGTGGGGCTCTGACTAAAAAGAAAGGAAGGATAAAGTAAAAGAAGGACTCGAAACAAGCAGAAATAGAATAGAAAGATGAAAGATTGAATGCTTTCAAATAGATTTTGACTTTGAAATTGCTTGGGCTAGAACAAAGCCATTCTTCGCCTTTCTTCGCTAGTTCGCTTAAGTACATGGGTTATGGCAATACTGAATTCTATCTTTTGCTTAGGCTTGAAACACTGATTTTCTTATTCTCTTTATTATTTGCTTTCGCCCTAGGCAATCTCTTTGCTTGCTGACATAAACTCTCTTAATAGATCAAGTAGTTTTTTAGGAGGATTCCCTCTTCTTACTTCTTGACATCAGAAAGAAAAGCGCTTACCTCCTTCCTAGCAACCTACATATCTGTCTGCTTGCATGTCTGTGACTCACCGCACCCGATAGCGTAGGCAAGCGATCCCAAGAAAGAAGGATAGCTCACTGACGACAGACGAAGAACTATTCCCGCTCAGACGATTCGCCGGTAGTTACTTTTCGTCGAGTATTATCATATATAGTTTAGTCTGTTTTTCAGTGGAATACGCGCTTTGTGTCTCATTTTGGATTGAGAAAGCGTCGGCCCAAAGTGCTCTACAGTAGCGTCCCGGAATGGGACCGTAGTGGCCGGTAACCCGATTCGCCTAAGAGAAAAAGTGGGATTGCATTTCGCTTCGCTGAATAGAGTACGTAGCAAAAGGCACTTGCTCTATATGCTTAACACACGCAAGTCGAACGTTGTTTTGTTCCTTGTTTTTTTTGTTTGTCTTGTTCCGGCCAGTCGGAGCTTTCTTTCCCATTCTCGATTTTCGTTGGTAGAACCCACGCTAATATCATATGAACTCTCTGGCCTTTTTTGAGAAACCCTTTTTCGTTCGCAACATTAGTAGTTCCTCACTGAGTTCCACACCAGAAAATATCTCTAGCAAGAATAGGATGAGCGTGCTTTAGGTTTTCTAAAGCTCAATCCGTTGCTTGTTGGGGAGACTGAGTCAAAAAAGGGATAGATTTGACAATGATGATTCATGAATTTTTTGATCGATTCCTCACTATCGCTTTTTGTGATGCAGCGGAACCATGGCAATTAGGATTTCAAGACGCGGCGACACCTATTATGCAAGGAATAATTGACTTACATCACGATATTTTGTTCTTCCTGATTCTCATTTTGGTTTTCGTATTATGGATGTTGGTTCGGGCTTTATGGCATTTCAACGAAAACACTAATCCAATCCCGCAAAGGATTGTTCATGGAACTACTATCGAGATAATTTGGACCATCTTTCCAAGTATCATCCTGATGTTCATTGCTATACCATCCTTTGCTCTCTTATACTCAATGGACGAGGTAGTAGTAGATCCAGCCGTTACTATAAAAGCTATTGGACATCAATGGTATTGGACTTATGAGTATTCGGACTATAACCGTTCCGATGAACAGTCACTCACTTTTGACAGTTATATGATTCCAGAAGATGATTTAGAATTGGGTCAATTACGTTTATTAGAAGTTGACAATAGAGTGGTTGTACCAGCTCAAACTCATCTACGTATGATTATTACATCCGCTGATGTACTTCATAGTTGGGCTGTACCTTCCTTAGGTGTCAAATGTGATGCTGTACCAGGTCGTTTAAATCAGACCTCCATTTTGATACAACGAGAAGGAGTTTACTATGGTCAGTGCAGTGAGATTTGTGGAACGAATCATGCCTTTATGCCTATCGTTGTAGAAGCTGTCAATTTCAAAGATTATGGGACTTGGGTATCTAATCAATTATGCCAACAAAGCAACTAAACCGGAGAAGCTGAATCAGAAAAGCCCGCTAGGCTCGTTCATTCATTCACTCGCTGGGTGAGGGAAGCTCCAGGAAGGCTTCGCTTGGTAAATTCGCTCTAACGCTCGTTGACGACATAAGCCCTTAGTCGTCGAAGTAGGGCGAGGCCTCACTACACGAGCTCGTCAGTCAAGCACGGGACGAGCCTTGTATACTACGCTTCGCCTCCTCATCTTGCTTCTGGCAAAGCTTTACGCACTAGAACATCGGCATGATGGTATGATAGGAATACTCCTTTGAAGGCCGACTACTACATAGGAGCGATAGCGAAGCCAAGCCGTCAAAAGGCGAGCAGCTCTTCTAGCAAAAAAACACTGCCTACTTATAGCCCTAATTCCAAAAAGTCATGGAACTAAACTGTGTTCAGCCAGTCAAAGCAATATAATATAGTAAGTATCAGCCGTTGTGCCCATAGGGGATCATTTTGCGAGGCAAGTTTCCATAGTAGCTTGCAGAGGCCAGAGGTTAGCACTTGCAGGTTTCTAATGCCTAGTGCTTTGCAACGATAGGCAAGAGGTCTTCCATTCTGGGAACGAACAACCCCAATTCCTGTCTCACATGCATCAGCTTCAATATAGAAAGTTTTAGTGCAATCAGGTAAGGCAAGCACAGGTGCTGACACCATGGCTCTTTTTAGTGCTTCAAATGCTTCTTCTGCCTGGCACACTGAACAACTACTCTTCCTTGCCACATATGATTCATCTTCCTTAACATATAGAAATTACTAGCTAGATACTCACAGAGCTGGAATTTCTTCCCTCACTTCACTCTGGAATGCACTGACTTCTCCCTTCTCCTCTCTTTCACTATTATCAGAAGTAGTTTTCTTTGAACGAGCTCTCTTGCCTAAACTCGTAAGCTTCAACTCAACTTGTCCAATAGTGAAATGGCTTCCGCTCTTTCGCAGTTTACCACTTTGGCTGGCTTCCGGCGCTTTCGATACGAATTCCTTCCTTCCTTGTGAGCAGCATCCCTTCCTTCTTTGATAGCAGAGTCCGTCACTGCACCACTTAACAGTGGCTATGGTCTACTTTTGTTCCGTTTACGCCGGTTGTTGAGATCTTTTGATTTCAGATTCAGGGCGATTCAAGGCTTGTCAGGCTCGCATCAGGATTTGTAAGGCAAGAGTCCAGCTAAAGTCGCTCTAAACCACAGAAGGCTGCGGGCCAGAAGGAATTGCCTTGAAAGAATCATCATTAGCAATCTTTGGAGAGCAGTCGATGGGCCCAGCTCGGACTTAGTCCCCAATTTGGATGCATTCGCTGGAAAGTGGCAGCATTTCCTATATTTTCTGTGCTAGGAATGAGACATAATTGGTATTTATTTCAAAGCATAATAAAAGGCAGCACCGAATTAACCCTATTCGAGGAAACCAGATGGAAGCAAAGGGCTTCGATCAAATGGAAGCTCGAAGGAGATAGCAATACAGTCTTTTTCCATGCCTGGGCCACAAAGAACAAAAGGAAAAATAACAGAAAATAAATAGCCTACAACGGGACCACAGTAAGAGATAAAAAGACAAATAGTGAAGCCGCCTTCCAATTTTTCCGTTCCCTAATGGGCTCGGCCCCAGATACTCCCTTAGAAACTACATCTTTAGAAGGGGACTCTCTTTCCCCTTCGAAGTATGAATTCCCAGTAGGGTTTTAAGAGCCCATATCCGAAGAGGCAATAGGACTGTCATTGACTCTTGGCCCAAAAAGAAATCACCGGCCCAGACGGTTACACATGAGAGTTCTATCAATTATTCAAAGAAGAGCTCCGGCGCAGATCTCAAAGAAACCCTCAATTGGGCCTGAAACTCCAACTCACTCAGCCCGCTTAACTCCTCCTTGATTGTTCTCGTTCCAAAAAAAATGCCATCAGCCCAGCGGACTATAGGCCCATCAGTATAGTCCATTCGCTTCAAAGAATTCTATCCGAAATTCTTTATAACAGACTGATCCCACACTTATTGAAACTCGTGCATCATTCTAAATAGGGGTTCATCCCGGGGAGAAACATCACAGAGAATTTCTTATATGCTCAGCAGCTCATCAACCACGCTTCACAAAAAATTCCAATTTGCAACTTCAAAGTCGACATTCACAAAGCCTTCGACACGGTTGGTTGGTCTTTTCTACTTAATGTCCTTACATCGATTGGGTTCCCCGACACTTGGATCAATTGGATATCTTGCTGCATCCTTAATGGATCCTCGAGGATAATAGTTAACGGCCTGGCGGGTCAAGAAAGAAAGCTGCGAAGAGGAGTTAGACAGAGAGAGCCACTTTCCCCCTTCCTCTTTATTCTCGCTTTCGACTTCTTAGCGAGATGGCTGTTCAAACTGGTACACATTGGAGCCCTCAGTGTGCCTTTTGATGGTATTCTTCCATGCCTTTTCTACGCGGGCGATTCTATCTTGTTTTCCAAACCCACTACAACGGTTGACTCTTCTCAAACTAATCCTAACTACCTTCCAATCCTTTTCTGGTCTAGCCCTCAACCACAGGAAATCAGACATGTTGATCACTTCAGCCTCAGAACAAATGATTGCCGAATTGGCTGAAATAATGGACTGCAGACCTAGTTCTTTCCACCGCACTTGGGCCTCCCACTAAATGAAAAAAAGCTCAAGAAGTGTGACTACGGCTCACTTCTCTGTCAATTTGATTCCAGGCTACAAGGTCGCTTCCCTCTTGTCCATAGCTGGCAGACTTGTCTTGGTGAATTTTGGCCTTGCCGCAACATTACAAATTCAACCAGGTAATGGCCTCAGCACACTCTTCTGGCATCATAATGGGGGGTCGTCAGGGCTTACTCAAGCACACCTTCAGAGTGAAACATGTGCTTAAAAAACACTAAAAATTGATTCAAAATTCAAATAGAAGTGAATTTCTTGAGTAGGCAAATTCTTCCCATATTTGCTTTGTACGTTACATATCATGTCAAAACTTCTTTCTTGCCCAATGCCAAAAGGATAAGGGATCTTACTACTACCAGACGTGCTGATATCTTAGAATCTCCACATTTCGTAGGTGGGTGGTAGCAAAAGGGAATGGTTTTTTGGTTGATTCTCCAGTTAATCTGTACGTTAGTTCTATCCATGCCGTTCATCTCTATCGTATTACACCACCAATCTCGGAGCGTCGTGTTAACATACTCTTCACGCGCGATCTCTTTCTCTCTCTGTCTTCATGGACCCACGCCACGGATCAGACTCACCCACTTGTTGTGTTTTAACAATTCGCTCTAATGGCGAGCCAAGGATCAAGGTTCTCTTGCCTTAGAGAAAGTCAGAAGGCAAGAACCAACCATCCTATATTTTCGACTTTCCCCAAAACCACATACAATACAGTACAGATATCTTGGGATATTGATTGCTTCAGCTTTCCCAAGAACCGGCTTTCACTTTCACAAGAACCGAGTCTTCACAAACAAACACACATACTAGTACTTTACTACTAGATAGATGAATATACTGACTTCGGAATAGGGGGTAGACTACTTACCATTCCATCAATGATTAACTAAGGCGCAACCTGATTATTTATTAACGCATTATCATGATTATTAGTCGATTTAGGAGTCTGAATTTTGACTGAAAAAATAGAGAAATGAATTCTTTGATTATCTCCTTTCATTCTATCAGACAAATTTCTTCCGGGTGGAGAGAAATAGATTCTATATCTCAAAAAATATATCAACTTCATGTCAGACATCCGGGCGCATTGATTAGAAATTATCTTTCAAGACGCCCGTGAATGGGGGTGATATTAATATCTTATATAAGAGTATTGCTCCAGTTCGAGTTTCTATAGCTATGTGCAAAATAGCTTCATTAGAAAAGTTCACAGTTACGTATGATAGTAAAATGGAGAGTTCCAAATACAATGTTCCTATTACACTGGGGAAGTCAATTCGATTGACAAATGATGATGGGTTATTAGATCAAAATATGGTGAAAAGCCTATATATTCTGATACATGAAATGGCGAATCGAGGGACTGAATCCTCTACCGCCAAGGTTGAGTGCTGTTATATCAACATCTTCTATAAGAATTCATTATTGGATCAAGTTCAAAATAGCTTAACTGATCAAAAGAAATTCTAGTTTGCTAGGCAGCTAGACCTGCAGATGGAGGTTGATCGCATCTATGATTCCCCATCCTCTCAAGAGGAATTAGACCAAAATATGACTGAAAGTGAGGTGTACGGGATAATTCAACCACTCAAAAGGTACCAAGACAAAGAGAAAAAGTCTTTCTTTGTTTCGGATATGGAAACTCTCCAGAATGAGGAGAAAACTCATGTACCCGCATTCTCAAATGTCAACCTTCTACCCCTCTCTCTATCAACCTCTGATATATTAACCAGGTATTCATCTGATCATGTACATCTACAATCTCATAAAGAAAAAAGTACTCGAATTCTATCGAGCTATATAAAACAGATAGAAAGTCTGGTGAAAAAAGATAGATCATGTAATGTTATCTATTTTCATAACCTTGGGCGGTTTGATGGTATAATTCTTCTCCAACATTTGGTTGGAAATCATCATTATCATAAACAGCCTTTGATGAGGAATCAAGAGCTTTATGAGATCAAGGTTGACTAGAAAAAAACACACTGTTTCAAATTCAGGGATTCTTACAAACTCCTGCCTTATCCATTAGATGATCTCGCCAAAGACCTATGCCCCGAGTTAGGGAGTAAAGGTGAAGTTGATCATAAATCAGTTAATATTCAGAATATCAAGGAACGCCAAAAATAATTAATAGCTTATATGAAGCAAGATATTATACTGTTAGGTGGTGTTATGCAAAAAGCACAAAATCGAATATTCTCACCATTTAGAGTTGATATAGTTAATAAGCTAACTGTTCCTTCTCTTGCTATGACTATATTTAGGCCAAAATTTGATGATGTGAACAAATTACCAATTCATATACCATCAAGTAATGTAGACAGGTGGTTTCTTAGAAGTGGGTACTTCGGTGGCCATACCGACCAGTACATACCTATAGGTGAGAATCTACTACATTATGATGTGAATTCTCTGTATCCCTTTATTATGAAAAAATGTCCAATGCCTGTAGGCAAGCCTAGGTGGGTTGACAACCTCAGAACATATGATTTGAATGAGATATTTGGATTTGTCCAAGCTTATGTTGTGTGTTCAACAGACATTAAAAGGGCACTTCTACCATATCAAAAACCAATCAGTCAAACTCTACTATTCCCGACTGGAACATACATTGGTGTATTCTTTAGTGAAGAACTCAATTTAGCTAAGATGTACGGATACAAGGTATAAGTTATCAGAGGATATCTTTACGAACAAGGTGATGGCTTATTTACTGATTTTGTGGATTCGCTCTTCAGTGCTAGAGTAGCCGCTAAGGAAAAAGGGCATGCTGGATTAGCTTTGGTTTACAAAATTCTAATGAACTCTTTTATGGTAGATTCGGTATAAATCTTCGAAGTACTGTTACTTCAATATGTTCGAGGGATAGACCTAAGGACGTATCTCAACTTCGGGGGCTCCGGAAGATGAAACGCAAGAGGTTGTTCTGATCCCCGACGACCACACGAAAGCTGTAAGAATCAGCGCATCCCTTCCTCTCATTAGCTCTCTTTTATATGCACACGTTTTTTCCGTTTCAGAGAAGGGGTGGCTTCCGGACTGCTGCGGAAGTCGTGCTGTTGATCGCTTTGCCTCCTCTCTCTAAACGTGTGTTGGTCAGCGTGGTATGGAGTAGTGGTTCCCCGGTAGTCTGACTCTTTCGATGCAGCATCTATATCTTTCGTCCCGGGCAGGTCCTTTGACATTGCTTCAGTGTAGGCACGTATTTTCTTCTCTAGGATTATGGGTTGACCTTTGATGGAGAGGGAGCGTTAATTTGAACTTACTACTCGCAAACTCTAAGTGATACATACAGGCGCGCAGCGGTATGGAAAATTCTCTAGGGAGGGATTTGAAGTAGCTGAACAAAATCTAGTTTTTCTGCGGGTTATTTCTAGTCTAGCCAAAGGAAGCTTCATCTCTTCAACTACGTACACGGAGGTAGCCCTTAGCCCCTCTTTCTACAAGCACATTACTAACTGACCCGGGTTGGGTGTTGCATTGTCATTTGTCTCGAGACGTCATGCAGGATCCAATCTGACTTTTGTCCATTCGGTGCTCGTCCACAACAGCACCATTCCCACCAATCGCAGAACAAGCCCAACGACGGGCAGAAGCCGGTAAAGGATGACCGGGGGCAAAAGGCAGCATTCTTCTTGCATCCTGCTGTGCCATGTCTTGATTTTTCTTGTTAGCGCTTCACTTTGATTCCTCGGGGATATCAACTACTATGGATCTGCCTCTCAGGGTCAATCAGGTTAAAGCTTTCAGGCAAGTGCAACTAGTGATACCACCGGGGGTCCCCCCCTAGCTAAAACCTAAAGCCGAGTGAGAGCCCGCCGAGAATATAACTAGCTAGCTTTCTTTCTTCAAGGAGATACGTGTACAACAGGTGGATAAGAGCTGTAGCGTACGGACATAAATGAATGCTGTCTTTGAGATTTTTCTTCTTACCACAGATCTATGATTTTTGAGCAGGTGTAATGTATGTTCATCTCTCTTACTGCGGATTTTCTTTAGTACGCTTGTGTATGTCAATAATAAAGGAAATAGTGTTTGAAGTCAGGAACTTTTCCATCATTACAGGTCTAGATCTAAGTAAATGCTGGATTCTAGATGATTACCCGATATTTGAGATGTTGCGGTGGGAGAATGGGATGGAGGTCACATCTTTTCCAGGTTAATTTCCATGATGTCGAGTTGTGTAAGTTGGTCATGTTTTTCTAGTTGCAAAGTACATATCCAGTTGTCGAGCACGTATCAGTATCTTTTGAATTCACACCTGCCTGCCGCCAGCCAACTTAGTCTTTTCAATCTTGCACGACCTACTTAGGAATTGAAATCTTATCCTACTCCGGCATTTCAATCTTGTACGAGAGAGAGATAGAGATCATAGTATGGTTACACGCATCATAACAGAAGGGAAACTCAGATAAGCGACTTGTATAAACGTATAATATTACTTCTTACCTTGGCTAGAACACTAAGACGTGCTGGGGCTGGGACGAAAGGCTTATCCTTTTACCTTGCTACGGTTACTTGAACCTGACTACCCTGACTTTCTTATAAAAGATGGAATCCGGCGAAAAGAAGTTATCCAAAGAAAGGGGAGAATGCAAAGGCAGAAAAGTGATAATCAGATAATAATATTTTTCCTCGTTCGAAAAGATAAGTGAAAAAGAAGTGTTCCTGGTAAGTACAAGAGGATAAGAAAGAAGAAAAAGCCCTAATTGCTGAATAGAATCCGAGATACTTTATTTACTAAGTTCAATCAGATAAGAGCTAAGAAAAGCAACAATCAGATAAGATCGACGTGCCTAGCTAAGAGAAACTTTCCCTACTTTGAGCTATAAGGTACCCGTGTGACCTACTTATCCAACTACTTGAGGGAGGACCGAACTAAGCTAGGTCAAAGTCTATGCCCGGAGCCTCGTACTGAAAGGCGTTTTTTGAATTATAGAATTCATGTTGACATCTTGAAATCTGTGGTTTTTTATCAGCAATGCGTGGAATGGCTGTAATTTGCCCGTTTTTGTAATCTGCCAGTGTGTCCACCCCTGAGCATCATAGCCGTATAGAGTCCGGTTTCACGCGCCTTGCTTAGGATCTCCCCCTGTCCCTTCGGTTCGTACCCATTAAGGGTATCCGTCCATCGGTTCAAGACCAGTCGTAGGGTACTAGTATCCTGCCCCTGGGTTGTTGGCCAAGTGCCTTTGGGCATTTTATTTGCAGAGCCTGGTTAGGTAGCCATGGTTGAGAATATAAAGCTCAAGAACGCGAATAACCGATCGTTACGTCCACCCTTTTGGAGCGGGGTCCCGTGTTTGGGCCCTAAGACGATGAAGACACGCGGGGTGCATCTTCCCTCCATCGGCGGTGAATAGACACAATTCGCTCGCTCGTGCTATTCGAGAAGCAGGCTCCTTTTCAAAGCCGAGTGGTCTCCAAACGCTAAGCCCAACCCCTTGTATATCGATCGGAAAGAATCCGCTGCAAATGCTATCAGTGGTTCTTCCTTCCTCTAGAAGAGTTGTTTGATTCGCCTGGGAGGAGTTCAACCGCTCGAACGCGGAGAGATGAGCCTAACAGTGCCCAAGCCAAAATAGAGAGAGGAGCAGAATGCAACTATCTAATCGGGATCACAGTTCCGACCCTTCCTTTGAAGGCCGAAAGGTGAAGAAGTCTTTAGCCACACTCTCCGCGAAACAGTCTTATCAAAGCGCTTAAACCAATCAAGCAAGTACAGATTGAATGAAAGAAAGAAAAAGTAGAATTTGCAAGCTAGCTATCTGCTGTAGAAGGTTGATTCCCTATTGAACATGTCTCTCGTTGGAAAGAATTTCTTACTGTAAATATGCGCAGGAAGTCCTTCTGCTATGTGTAAGAGAGAAGTAGCATCTGTATGCTGTAGTAAGAAGTGAAATGGAGGTGTTCATGTGTTATCAAATCTCTTCGGCCCTACGGCCATGTCTGCTTTTGTCCTATTAATCAAAGAATCCGTAGCGAGGGTCGGTGCGTTCTAAACGACAGCTTTCCCTTGGCTTAGCGGTACTTTTCACGTGTAGGCGGGCGCGGTGTGAGTCGATGTGGATGAAAGGGATGGAATTGGAAAAAAAGAACTTGCTTGCTTTCGTGAAGTCGCTTGTTTCCGGGATTGAAAGAGGGAACTTCCTTGCAATTAAGAACCAGCTGTCTTGCTTGCTAGGGAACTTGCGCAGAAACCAGTATTTTCAGGTGTTTCAACACGCGAATTCCCGTTGTGCAGAAACCAGTTTCCAATCTCATCAGTCGCCAATCTCATTTGTGCCATACATGTTGTTGTGCAGTCAAGCCATTCACTTGTAAAGAAACCTGTATTCAATGAACTTGTAAGACATTCACTTGTGCTTCATTCTACTGTGTGTGTTTCTTCTTTTTCTGTTTGTAGTATTCAATAAGTGTACGCTAATATGACAAAAGATTCATGACCAGGAAGCCATTTACCTACCTTACAGCACCCCAGCATCTTGACCTCTAGCCAATTTGTCGGGCGTCGGGCTAACTAAGAGGGCAGGTCAGTCAGTCAAACTATTATATTCTAAATGTACCGTCATAATATGGGCATCTTGATTTATATGGAAACTTGACAGGGGGAAGAAACTCGTTCCATTGAAGATCTTTTACAAAGCACTTTACAAAATGTGCATGATTTGTGCAATGCAAGCCAACTTAGAAAGAGCTCTTCTTTTCCAGTGCAAGACCTTAACTTCTCTCTCGAAAACAGACCACTTGGGCGGGCATCACTTTGCCTCTTTCACTATCCCTTTACTTATTTCATTCATCATAGGCGATTTTCCCACTGCTTTTTTCACCCTTCTTTAGTTTTTGAATTAATAAAGCTTTGGAGACAAGTCAAAGCTGGTAGGCTCCTTCTTTACCCTAAGTGACCTTTTACTTATTTTGCTTTGACCCTGAGTTCAGTCTTTTCCCGAGCATAGGTCAAGTCTTTTTAGTAAGTAAGGTTGCCCCTAGTTTCTGTCTTTTAGTAAGTTAGCCTAGTGGAATTCCACTATATATATTGATTGCCTCGCTTTACCTTTCTTTGATTTTGGAAGTAAGAGTAGAAAAGAGAAAAAGGAAGCAGAAGTCTAGTGGTCAGGAAAGTCTCATTTTTTCAGTAAGCCAGAAGTTAGTAAGTTAAGAGACTTTTTCTTTCTTTCTTTTTCAGAAAGTAAGATTGATCGCCTCCGTTCTTCAGGCTAGCATGGGGACATTCCTGTTTAGGTACGAGAAAAAGGTACCAATTACCATAAATAAGAGTAGCAAATGCGGCGCAAATCAATAAGGTGTGATGCACATCCAGTCCTTACCCCATAAATGGGCAAAAGGTAAGAATTTCAATAAGGTGTGGGGCATATGCAATTTTCTTAGGTAGAGATTGGGGGTTCTCCAGTAGGAGATGGGGTATACAGGGAAAGAGAAAAGCAGTGAGTTCGAAGTGGACTTACAGTTCTGGCATGGCGGAGTCTGACAGAAAGAGTAGTTCTTTGAATAAGACTCAGCTCAAACCTCTTTCTCTTTTCATTATCTACCCTTACGCTTTTCTTGAAACATTTTCGTAAGAATTTCTTCTTGAAAAGAGCTTCTTTTCTCAAATTGGAATTGGATGAATTTCTTATATTACAGAAATAGGAAGGGAATTTGAAAAGTTCTCTTCTCAGCAATGACTTCTTGTATTCGATGCAATTGCCCTTCTCAATAAAAGCTCTCCTCATTCCTGGGGTGTAGGTTGGTAGATAATATGGTGGGCGGCATTACTTTATATACAATCTCGAGTTTGAAGATAAGCTTCTCCTAAAGAATGCTCTCATTCTAGGAATGAAGTAGGGAATATTCTTAGTAAGCAACCTGACGAGCAGCGGTTTCAGAAAATATGCTTGATGAAGTTCAGAAGAAGGTCAGCCAATAGCCGGGTATTCTAGTAAGTCTCAATTACCTATGAAAGAGAGTGCCCTCTGGTATACATACCACCTCATCCTAGGAAAAGCCCTAAAAGAGGTTCAAACAGGATTTATTGTCTTCTCCGGGGTTGAGTGATTGCTTGCTTTCATCTGAAGTAAGGTGGGTGTCTCATTCCAGTTGTATTTCCATGCCTGCAGACAAATGACGTGTAAAGCAAGGAGCTCCCCTTCTCTTCGTAGATAGAGAGACACGGCATCCTTTCGTCAAGACGAGAATTGAGAAGTAGAGTTCGACTTCGACACCTCGAAACTGAACTCGTAGAAAGAATCATCATATTGAAATATGCTGCTGGCTACCGTAGATGAGAAAGCTATGACAACTTTTTCGCAGTTCCCTTATCCTCAATTAGGAGGAAGGCGGGCCGGTTGTTCAGTGAACAGTGGTTTCTGGGTATATATAGAAAGAAGGTAGGGAGACGGGATCTCAAAGAAAATCTTGAATTCCTTTTTAGGAGTTTTGCAAAGTCTAGTCAAAATCTCCTTTTTGCAAGTAGCTAGTTTAGAACATCCTTTTCCTCTTGAAATGGAAAATCAAGTTCCCGTTGATAGATAGCGAAGAGGGATTTCTTCTCAAATCTCAGGGGGAAGGCAGGTATGTATGAAATAGCAGGGGGCCTCAGGAATCCTCCAAAAAGAGGGAACATGGATGTTATTTCCTCTCTTTTCCACTCTTTTTATGGATGGTTATGTGCTTGTTTTGCTTCCAATTACTCCCAAATGAACGACCCATTTGGGGATAGAAGGATGGAGCCATACACTGTTACATGACGAGCCTGAGACAAGATAAGATGTGGGGCCTGTCATGGTTGTGGAAGTCCCCGTAGAGGCTGTCAGCGATCACATACCAGAGGTCAGAGGCAAACCGCATGAGGATGTTAAGACCGTGGAGCTGATAGAAAGAAGGGTCCCCTTCTATTCTAAAACGACAAAGGTTGGAGGAAACCTTACTAGCGACCAGGAGGACGAATTGGTGACCTTCCTGAGAACAAATGTGGATGTATTCGCATGGAGTACGAGTGAGATGCCGGGGATTGATCCCCAAGTGATGAAAAAACAAGTTGGCAGTGGACAAGTCTATCAGGCCAGTCCAGCAGAGGAAGAGAAGGATAGCTCCTGAAAGGCTGGATGCAATAAAAGAAGATGCTATTTTGAAGATAAGTGCACGAATAATAACGAGTTCGAATCTAATAAAACAAAACGAAACTAAATATCATGATTTTCAATACTGGAGAAAGGTGTTCTAGGCTTAATCTGTGTATGGGGCTCGAAGCTTTCGCATAGCGGAGGAGATCATCTGACTGTGTCTACAACCAGAACTGTCGTCGAACCACCAATCTTGCCACCGAATGATCCAAAGTAAGCCTGGATCAACACCGGCTTAAAATAGCCCGCCTCTGGGCTTTCAGTGAAATGCCTTGGTCTTAGACGGTTGATATGGCATCGTCCCTTCTTTGGGATCTAATCCAGCACTGAGAAGTTTCGCTAAGGCATCCAGTACTAGTCGATCCTCATGAGCAGGTTGTGTGATTGGACGGAATTGGCCAACTTCTTTGACTTAGGAATGTACGTGCGAAACATAGGACTGAACTTGTATTCTTTTTGTTTGAGTTGCCATTGGATTTCTTTGACCTTTATAAGGTTTGCGACGAGCGTATATTTTTCTGGGTTTGTTTGCAATATGCGGAGAAAATAGTCCAATAGCTTGTCCAATAGCATGATTTTCGAGGAATCCCCAACCCCCCTTTGCCCTATCACTAGTTCTTGCTCACACATCAAAGTAGCCCTAAACCAACAGTTGAACAATCTGGTATCAGAGCACCGATTCTCAGCTGGGGCTTGTACCAATTTCACTGTTAGCCATCTGATTCGTGAGGTGCTGATCGGTTGGTCTGGCACGCCGCAGAAATCGTTTCAACTACTTATAAAAACTGGTAGGCACTCGTGGGGGTTCTGAGTCTGCCATGGAAGAGATGAGATCTCAGATGGCACAAATCCAATCTGAGCTTGATAGAGTAGCAAAAGAAGGTGTAGAGGGGAGTGCTCGGGATGTGGCACAACTCAAAGAGCACATCGCTGGGGTACAGTACATGAACAAGTCAATCTGGTTACTAAAAGTGTTGATGAGCGCATGGATCGATTAGAGGTGATGTTTGAGAGGTTGTTGCGTAACCAAAAGGGGAAAGATCCTATGAGAGAGCTCCCCATCCTCTAGTCAGTAAAGTCCTAGTATATTAGGACCTCAGCCACGTACCGGTAACAATGGTGATCCAGTGTATCGGAGGGGAAACGAAGATCCTGAATTCGTATTTCCTGACCCAGTGTATATGGGAGATGGGTTTAGGAGATATAGAGAACCAGCTAACATGCATCCTCGTTGTCAAGCACAACATGCCCAATTACCAACAAAGGATTTCCCAATATTTGACGGTTCTGACCCGGCAGATTGGTTGATGAAGTGCGAGCTTACAACTTCTAATCTGGGTTTCATGGAGTGCGGCAATGTCCAACGAAGACATCAAAGCTGACCTCACTCACGAAGATTGAAATCACCGTCGGCTAGTTCCAAGGTCCATCCATGACTTACATAGCTTCCCTGACCTCGATCCATCTATCTACACATCGTTCTACTACAGAACTTAGTTCATCATAGCTGCCAGCCTCGGTAAGGAACACTAGCAACTTGACTCACTGCACTCGAAAAAGATAGCAAACCCACTATAGCGACAATCGGTCGGCTCCTATGGGTGGAGCCGAGTATAGCTGCGCTTTCTTTTCTTCTTCTTTGTCTAGTCGATCTACCCGTCTCTAAGCCCCTCACCTTCCCTTTTTTTGAGTACAGGTCAGAGGGTAGCCCTGTCGGAAACAAGAAAGAAGAGGCGGATGCACCCACCGCCGGGCAGGACATAGATCTTTAGCTAAAGAGGCGAGGCTACTAGGTAGTAGTTGATAGGAGTCCCTAAATACTAGACTATGTCTCTTTGAATATCTGACTTTGAGCTCGTACAGAACTCCATTCCGCATTAGTGGCTTTAGTGTGTAAGAGGTATGGTTCTTCACTAAATGTTTCAGCATGATAAGACCATCAAAGCGGCCCATATTATGAAAATAGACAACACAGCATTTCCTTTGCTTCCTAACTCAATTTTCAACATATTTGACGAAGCTAGAGAGCATTCTTGTTGACCGTTCGTCAAATGACTTGATTAGCCGATAGTCTTCAGAAAACCATGTTTCAATATCTTGTGGATTTCTTTCTTCACCTTTAGGATCACATTTTAGTAGCCCTATTGCGTAAGGCACATGTACCCCCTGATCATTGAGGATAGTTTCGATATCAGCAACAAAGAATGTATTCCTTTTTGAAGAAGAAGTCCTTAGCTTTTGTATTATTCCAAACTTCTGGTCTTTATTACGAGTCGGTATTTTTTGATTATTATATCTGTGGGAAGCTTCTTCTTTCAGCTCATCAGGATCCTGAACATGTTCTTTTGTTTTCATATTATATTTCTCAATTTGTTTTGTGATTTCATTCAGTGAAAGTTCTCTTTTTTCCTTCTTATTAGAAACAGGCTGTTTCCCCACATGATCAAAGTACGCAACTCTTATAGTTATAGAACTTCAAAGTCCAATTGATGAATCATGTCCATTATTTTGATTTTGATCAAGAAGTGTCCAGAGTTCTGGAAAGAAATTAGAATGTAGCATGCCATGCGAATCAGTGAATTGTATTACACTCCCAATAGTGTCAAAAACTGGATGTGGTACATTCGCCAAGTGTATTTTGTATTTGATAAGCACGTAGGATTCTGAGTCTATTTCACTTATTCCAAAATCAATAAGTGTAGACTGAAGTAGACTGTATATGTACGTTATATCACCAACTAATACAGGTGATTCCATCATAAAAGACTTTTGAAAAGTAATCCGGATATCTATCTAACCAGACTGAAAGTGTTTTATGTGGAACAATATACAATTTCTAGAGTAGCACTTAATTGAAAATTCATTCCAATCAGTAAATATAGGCAGAGTAGACATTGGCTTATCAAAGATTGTATAAGGTCGAAAACTGCTTTTATACGGTCTTATAAAGAAATTATACTGTCTTTGAAAGGAGGAATAATATCGTAAGAAGCCATGAGCACGTCGTCCTTCCGTTTTTCGGAAAGAGTTGTAGGTTGTTTGAACCCTAATAGTATTTCAGATAAGAGTGTCCATAATTCGAATTTTGCTAGTAAAGCTCATGTAGTTTATCCTGGGTGAGCACCAGTTTAGTGGCTCATGTTCCCGTTACCAGCATAAGATTCATGCTGTTCATTTTTGTCTGTACCAGCATAAGGTTCTTGCCCGTCTGGGATCATTGAGTTGGGCTTTTCGTTCTACACATTAGTAGTTACTCACTGGGATACAGGTTAAGCACAACAAAAGACTGCAGGTTACGTCAGACCAGGTAAGAAAGCCGGGTTGCTTAGGTAAGTGACCCCACCAAGCATCGACGAGGATGACCCACATCGCAACAGAGGCCCCTACCACTATCATATTGCGCCCCTAAAGATCTTTGTTGTCTTTATCCTATAAGTGTGCGTGATGTGTGTGTATCAGATTTTGTTGTCTTTATCCTATAAGTGTGCATGATGTGTGCCGGCACTCTCTTTTTGTAGGATTTCTCCTATAAGGGGGCATGTTTGTTGCGGTACTTTAAGAGGATGCCGGTACCATGAGCCATGGGGAGACGTCAATCGACTTGGCTTAACCATAAATAGGTGGTAAAGGGTGGAAGTAGCGAAAAAGAGTCTACTTTCGTTCCACTTTTCTTCTCTTTTCGGCAGGATTCAATCCAGTCCCAAGCGCTCCTAGGGAGGGCTTTCCGAGACCAATGCCTATCTTCTTACTTTCCCTCTCTCTGGCATCTATTTCTATTGATCGAGCTGACTGAAGTCCTACTTCCGGATCCACCTTCTACTACCAATTTCTTTCCTGCTGCTGGGAAAGCCACTAGAAAAGTGCTTCCGTTTTCTAGACGAAGATTCGTAACGAGATGAATGTGAAAAAGGTCAAAAAAGCATTCTGATAACTCCCTACTTCCATTGTCATCTGAACTGATCACTTCCCTTCATTTGTAACGATAGCCGTACCTTATCAAAATCTTTTAGTGAATGGCCTATCAGGCTTCGTCCTTGTGAATGAGTAGGCTTTCGAACAATAAAACCATTCCACTGGCTATGAAATTTTCTTCTTTGTCTCAAGGCCGGAAATCAGACACGTATATCTTTGAAATCCGGGTTGGCTGGTCCAGCCAGCTACACTTCGTTAAGGAAGTTCGAACTGCCCTTCCTTGGTTGGAACAGAAGAAAGGAGCGGATGCGGCACTGATGGAAGGCAAAACGTTTTTTCAGTCATATCTGCTTCTTTATATTCCTAGAATTCCTCAATATAGGGTAAGAAGAGTGGTAAAGATTCGCTAAGGAAGCTTTTCCAAACCTTCTAGTGCCTCTTTCTGAAAGCTTCGTCGAAGATGAATAGGGACTGATAGGCGAAGCACATCTCTAAAGGGTCTGGGAATTTGCGTTCTTCTTTTTGACATAAACTCATAAATAGTGTATTTTCTATTGGTTGGTTTTTTTCATTTCTTTTTTTTTGACATAATATCTTATATAATGAATGTAGTTCCGACGAGGCTCCACTCCACAGTTCCTATTTGAGATTCTCTAGTTCCGATTCTCCTTTTCGCACGGCCTTCTCTCTTTGTTCGATCATGTCTCTGAGAATCGTGTCCACCTCCTGATTGATCTCCTGCATCCGCATGTTCTTCTTGGTTGGAAGAGAATTTGAAAGGAGTACATCATGATATGTTTGAACGCAACACTTTGAGTTGCAAACGTCAAGAAAAGTAAGTAATTCACTTTTTGATGTTCATTTGATTGATATACTAGCTAAATTCCACTCACTTTTTTCCCAGTGGAGTGGATATTTTGGACTCTCAAATAAAACGCTCCGCGCCTCCGGCCGGAGTTCATTTAGAACATGCGCGCGACTAATGTTTTGAGCTGGCTCATCATGCATGTGTTACTCTTGGACCAGCTTATTAACATTTGTGAAACATGCAATTGGTAGGTATCAGAACTCAAAAGATGTGTGCTAAAAAGAACTTTGACGAATTATTACTTGGTTTATGGTATGTAAGCATATTGAAAGGCTTCCACCATAACCAGCTCGCTGAGCTCCAGTTGCAGTTGAAAAATGCAGCGACCCTCTGAAAAACTGCTACCAAATGCAGTTCTTGAGATGACATCCCCGGTGAAGGCTTGGAACTCCGGCAAAACATCCAACTCAGAGAATTCTTGACAATAAGCGCTACGTCCTTTTGAGATGACAGCACAAAGACACCTGTTTGGGAAAATGCTCCGGGTTTTCTTTTCGTAGATCGGCTGTTATCCAGCGAATCTTGGCACAGATAACGGGGCAGCACCGTGTAAGTATCAGGGCGGTTGTTGCGGAGTATACTTGAAATGGGACCTCAGCATTTCCTTCCACGGTATGTCAATTCTTGCGTTTTTCCCATAAATGAGAAATCCTTTCTGGAATTCATGTTAGGCCCACCTGTGGAATTAGGCCAACTCATGGACAAGGCAAAGCATAGTTCCATATAGAAATGTTTCATCACGACTCATATGAACCATCGATCCATCAATTAATGACCTCGGTGGACACTCGTACCAATCAATTAATTACAGCCTAAATGAGGAACGTGGGTGATTGATCAATATTCATATAAATAAAAGAAACCAAACAATTTTGGAGTAAAGAGCAAATTCAAATAAGATCAAATCAAAAAAAAGAACCAGTACTGAAACCATGCGCACATAGCAGTACCAAGTTTCTCTTTTAGTAGGTTTTGGTTATGTACGTAAAAGTAACTGATTGCTTGTTTGTTGTTGCTTGCGAATATATATTAGGCGACAATTGCCAATACGACTGAAGTTCGAAGGATATTCACCATGGGCCTTCCATATCAAACTTCACCGTGCGGGTGAAATACATGGTTTTGCTAGGGAACCGTAGCCAAGTGGCTAAGGCGGAAGTCTGCAAAACTTCTATTCGTCGGTTCGAATCCGACCGGTTCCTAAAGGGCCGCCGCCCCATTCATTCCCTCACATGACCAGCATCAGTCACCCTTTCGAATCAAGAAGCATCTAGGCAAAGCCTATGATAGTAGTACTGAACCCCACAGGTACTTTTGACTTGATGACCCATCGAACTAACTACTAGTAGGTAGGCTCGCTCGCACCTTTTATATGATTTTCAGAAAAAGGGCACCCATGTCAAAAAGTTGGAAGGTAAAGCTTGAAGAGTTCGGTATCTAAGGATAATGAGGTTAGTGGACAAGGTAATCTTCGTACCTGCCCGCTTGTCTCTTGTTAGCGTTAGGGTCCGCCCATTTCATGAATCTTTTGGGGTCGTACACATCCAGGTTAATAAGTCAAAACTTTGTTGGATAAGGCTTGGCGGAAATTATTACCGAAGCTAGTCCTAATAAAAGCCACGGCTATAGTGAAAGATTTCTCTCTAGCATCCACTATAGTTAGTTGGGCTCAAACAAGCAATCAATATCCGAAATCACCGCGAACACGTGGTGGCTAGTAAACTCGCTAAGGTACTTGTGGATTGAAAAATCTCTGAGCTGTTCCCAGTGAGTAACTACTAATGTTACGAACGAAAAGGGGATGGGCGCATTTCTCTTTTTGGTGAATTTGTGATCTCCGCAACTTCCTTACCACACTCTAAGGCTGACTCTTTTCCATGTTCCCTTCATGGAATTGGCTACTACTCTGAGCTTTTCCTTCCTGCGAGATTCCAACTCACTATTCATAGTCTTCTTTCTATCGGATTTCAGCAAACCCTTCCCCGATTATGTCTTCTAATGGCTCTCGTTACTACGACGTCATTTTGTGTCGATTTTTTGTGGAAAGAAAAACTAGCACTTTTTCTTGTTTTGTTAAGCATTTTCATTTCATGCCAGTATTTCATAAACCATTTACGAGAATTCTCATGTTGGTATCGCCTCCCTCACATCTCCTAAAGTGGATTGACCTTGATTCAAGGAAGTGGAGAAAGAGCAATCTAGACTGAAATCACTAGCATAACTCTTATGCCGCTTGCTTGACTCTCCATCTTTTCCCTCAGGTTTATTATCCTACCCTCAACTATCTCTCTTCTGTCGCCAATACAACCTCAACGCAGCTGCGCCTCCCAAGGCTCATCTCCAGCCCCTGAACTACCTTATCCCCTATCCTCTATCTCAAACCACACCTGAAAGTACCTAACTTTCCTATCATCGTTTTCGTATTTCATCCACTTAATAGGTGGGGGAATCTCCTTCTGCAAAACTCCAGTCGAACTCCGCCTACCAACTCGGCACCCCCCACCTTACCTCCCTCAGTATTACTGTCCCCCTCATCTTCTTGCATAGAAGAAGGGGGATTACCCAGACCTGGTAAACGGAAACGTAGGAAATACAGGAAAAACAGGATGGGAAAAGTGCGTGTGTTCTTTAAGATAGGAAAGGGAAATGCATTTTTTGAGGTAGGGGCGGGTCACATCACACTACCTCATGAATAAGGATTTCTTGTACCACCCATCGATAGCATATAGAAGATTCCCAGGTGGCTTGCTTTTGTAAAGGAAAGATTGGAGTTATGGATTGAGTAGGAAAGAGAAAGCAAGGGTCGGGCGAAGGAATAGAAAAACTCTTCATTCTACAGCTTGTTTCAGTCACCTATAGCGCATTGGAAACTGTCCCACTATTCCATAAGTAGGAAGCGACCCAGAGGCAGGCCTACCTAGTAAGTAAGAGGCCTGTTGAGTGTTAAGCTTTCTACTAGCTTGGAACGATTGAACTCGCTTGGAACACCTCGGCATTCTAGTCAATAAGTAGTATGCAATCCACGAAGAGATAGCTCAGTTGCAACGATGCGGCACCCTTGCTTATTCCTTGGCTCAGCGATTTCAACCTGTTGAGGGGTGTACCGTTGAATTTTCCCTATTCGTCGCCGCTTTCGCAATATCACCGCTCTCGACCTTAGCAACCTCAACATAATTGACAAGCTCAGCTCCACGCTCTTCAATCTCGCCATGGAGTTCAGAAATAGAGAAGGGGGTAAACTGAGCCGTGAGCGTGGTCACCAAGGGGTTGTATTCGGGGGGCGGCGAAGAGACACAGTGCGAGATCCTGGTCAGTGACTTCGTAGCCGATGGGGCGAAGTTGAAGAGCAATGCCACGGAGGCGGGTAAGATACTCGGAGCAATACATAGAACCAGGTTTGCAATTGGAGAACTCCCGAATATTTTCTGAGAAAATCGCAAATAATAGAATGAATGGAAAGGTCAAGCTATTAAACATCTTATTGTGAGGAATGAGCCAAGTGAATATAAATAGATCAAAAAAGTAGGATTTTTCTTAGTTTATATATATATAGAATATTTTCTTATATAGATATGTGTTCCCATTCCTAGGAAACAAGGTGTTCCGATTCTTCTCTCCTTTCTTTTTTGAGCTTACTAAACGAAGCTTACGACTCCGCTTTTCGACAAAAAGTCTTTCCAGCGCCAATATAATCACGCTAGCCGTTCTTGAGCTTTCTACTTTGCCGGGTTTATTGAAAATAATCAACGGACTCTTATAACGTATGGAAAAGAAGGCTTCCCCCATCTAAAACATTATGCAAGCAATTCTTAACCTAGTAGGAAATGGCCTTCCCCGAAAGCGCTGAGCTACCTGAAAAGGGAAGATCCAGCCAGATTGCTGTGTTAAGCATATGCGGGTTCTGCTCTAAAGGCAAAGAAATAACTGCCAACTTCCGTGAAGGGAAGCAAGTTCTTTCCACGTGGAGATGATCAATCCAATGAAATTGCAAAACTCTACTCTATACTAAGTCAATATGTGACTTGCATGAAAGGGACCAGTGTTAAGCAATTGGTCCATTGTGAAAGCGATGCTGGAAGTGTTAAGCATTTCAAACTGAAGTTAGGAAAGCTCGGAGATTGGCTAGACCAAAAAAGAGGAGTGAATGGCTGAGTAACTTCCCTATTATTTCAATCCGTCTTTCCGTTGTCAGTAACTAGTCACGTACCCGCGCGCTGCAGCGGAATTCCTTTTACCTAATAATGATTGCACTAAAGATAAACAACGTTGGGCCTGCCTGTTCAGCACCACCCATTCCCATGGAATATATGGGTTTTTCGGTCCAGTGGGAGGTTGTTCTACAAAGGCACGAAGTGAGGTCATTTTCCCAACCAATAAGTATTGGGCTTATATTCTTACCAATACCCCGTAGCGCTGCTTTGCTCCTTTCCATTGATTCAATAGGAGCTCCGCGTTCTTTACTTGCTTTTCATGCCTATCTGTGACTCGCCTATTCCTTCTTTATAGTCGCTTTATCGCGTTGCTAGCGCCCATGACCGATCTCTTCTTTCTGTCCCTCACAACCGCTGCGCGCCATGCTATACCGGCTACCCCTTCATGGCTACCCGTTCATGCACTTAACCTATTCTCTTCTCCACTATTATTCGTGCATATCGTTCATGTCTATTCTTTGCTTTTCAAGGCATACCTTGTGACTTACCTGTCCCCTCGTAAATACATACTCACAAAGGGTCGAAGAGATTAGCTTACCACCGGTGTCAATATTTCTAGTAGCAACAAAAACCCTATACTTGCTATTCAAAACGCATACCTCTTGTCAAAAAACGAGTTTTCCTTGGCGGTGACTTCTTTCTATCTCGGTTATCCCTTGGCTACTACTAGAATGTTGACTGCTGGGAATTCCGGCTATCCCTTTCCAACAACTAGACTACTTCGGTGAATCTATACATATTGCCCTTTATTTTCTTCTTTCAACCAAGCGTTCTCAGCTATTCACAAGCCTATCCCTTACTTCTCTGGGCTACTTCCATACCTCACGGTGAATCATCCTCTTTCTTCATGCCAAAGCATAAATAAAGAAAGTCGACTTCTCTATGCTAAGCTAATGAATGCTTCCCTTGCCTTGACGCTCCGCGCCTAGCCTGCCAACTACTTGACAAAAGGAGCATATGCCTTTGACTCTGTGGTGTATGCTTGATGAAGGCAAAGACCTATTTCTTCCGGTTCCAAACCTACCAGCTCGACGTTCAGAGTCAACCACCTCCACAGCAAGACTCCTGTGCTAGAAAACAATTCGGCCCATAAAAGAAAGATCCTTCCGACAACATAAAAATCAGCAGCCACACTAGGTAGCTCCCATCGCTTCGACAGTCCAGAGTGCTCCTGTTCAACAGTCAAATTTGAAAGGTAAAAGCAATGGCCCAGGGGTAGGCGTAATTGGCTCGGGTTATCTTTTACAAGCAGTCTACGGCACCTAAACAACTGCTAGTGACGATTCCCGGTTATGCCCATTTTTGGAAACGGGAATCCTCAACTAGATTTTACTACTCCAAGGATTTCAGTCCGTTCTGCTTCATCTCTTTCCCTTCTAGCTCATTGTTCTCAATCCTGAACTGGAAAGGACTTATGCTACCCCACGCCAAGCACTTGCTACCCAGGGTCGACCACATGGCGGAGAAGCCTAGCAGAACGGCTATCCCACACTTGGCTAGGTACATTCCATTGAGGCTTGATGATCTTTGCATCAATACCCTTCCCTTGTGCGACAGACAGCATCAGTCAATACCGCCAGGAATAATTTGCCATTAGCGGCCACAGTCCCAACTGGTTGTGGGACTCAGCCTGCTTTGTCGAAGCCATCCTTCTATATCTCCTCTAGTTGACAAGCCCAGTTGAAGAAAATCTGACTGCCGGGATCTCTTTTATGGAACTTCTGTCCACTTCGCTAAGCTTCTCTTTCATCAGTTTCTTTACTGGTGGATAGAGGAGTGACATTCCAATGCAAGCCATAAGTCTACATATTCTTGCCATTCATTGACGTTCCAAATCGAGAAGAAAAGATTGGTTCCACGCACAAAGCATTCCTGAAAACGAAACTACAAGCTCTATATTATAGAAATAGTGAAATTAGAAGGGTACAAGAACAGAAGTGACTCATATGCAGCATTCTTTCCTGCAAGCGTTGAAGAAAGAAAAGTAGTGGAAAGAAGGAGGAACGAAGTGATCAAGTCTACCAGTTTCTCGAAAAGAAAAGAAGATGTGAGAAAGCAATATGCGCAGGAGAAAGAATGAATAACATAAGTGTGTGTTGCTGGAAAGAAAACTTTGATTCAAAGGCACGCTTCGCGCCTGCCGCGGCCTTTATATATAAGACAAGCAAAGAAGGAAGGGATTGCTGATTGAATTCATTCTGAAAGAGGTTCTAACGCTTATTCTTTTGCTTGCGTAAAGAGGCGCGCAGCGGCGAGGGATTGGAAGATTGATAAAGACTTTCATTGCTTCCCTAAAATAAATATTCGAAACTACTTTATACAAAACTTGCTTTCCTTATTCTCTTCGAGCCTTCTCATATTCTTCTCATAAACTTCTTGGATGCCTTCCTCCAATCGATTTCTTGCGCAAGTTAGATTCATGGCCCCCAACTCTATTCCATCTGACTCGAATTGAAAGCTAACCCTTTCTTTCTTAGTAGTCCAAGTGCCTGGATTCAGAGTATTTAGTAGCAGTCCTGGGTGTTTACGAAGCAGTTTGAGTGCTTTCCTTGACATCTAGTTCCCCCAGCGTTTGGAATGGTAGCTGCCAGTGGAGCAGTAGTTTGCCCTGTTATGAGGCGCGCAGCGTGGAGTTCTTTGACGTGCGAGCTAGTTCCCAAGAGAGTCGAAATCGAAGTTGAAGTCAAAAGTTCACATTTATTCATTGCTTTTCTTCTTCTTGGCACGGTGCTTAGCGCCCTGCCAGTGGTATTGGGGAGAAGTAGGCGCGGAGCGTCAGCTGAGTATGAAAAGGATGACCCTCAACCAATTATACTGTGTACCAGATCTCCTTACTGTGAGGCCACTTTGAAGGCAAAGGCGCGAAGCGAGACAGGCGCGCAGCGTCTTTGTATAATACCTGATAGAAAATAGTATATAATGCTGGGCTCGCGGAGACAGAAACTCAAGGGCTATCTTCTAAATAAGAGTGATTTGAAAAAGCCAAACCAGTTTTGAAGCAAGAAAACGGATGCGCGTGCTAACGCGCTTAGGCGCGCTAGTGCGCTCAATCCGTTGCTTGTTTGTTACGAACAAAAAAGGCGGCCTTTCAATTTTCCAACTAATATACCCTCTAATTTGATAGCGATTAGGCTCAAATAAATAAGGGGAAGTTACCCACATCAATTAGCAGGGATTTGGATTCGAGAAATATGCTTGAGTAATTCATTCTAACTTCTTCATCAAATTGTGAAGTTTATCTCCCCAGTAAAGCTGCATCTCAAAACCATGTGACATTTTTGGATATTTACAAGGTACCTTCACAGTATGTCAAAACTACTATGATAAAAGCAACAGAGTTGATTGTCATTTAGCATTTTGTCTTGATTTATCAGTAAGCGGGTGCGTATTTGCACAATAGAGGGGAGGCCCGGATTACTGAAGCCGAGCGTTGGTTGTCGAATTTGGTTTTTTTGAAAGCAGCCTTTTTTTATAGCAAGAACAAACACGACCATGTGGAACATCTCAGAAAGGCCCTTCAAATTATGAAAAAAGAATCAATTGTTTGGTAAGAAATCAAAATGTGAATTTGGAGTAAACAGAATTGAATACTTAGGGCATATCATTTCTAAGGGGGTAGTCTCCACAGACCCTAAGAAAATGGAGGCAATGAAGCACTGGCCAATTCCAAAGACAATCAAAGAGCTAAGGGGATTCTTAGGGCTAACAGGTTATTATAGTCAATTTGTAAGGCCGCAGGTGGAATTCTATAAAAAGCCTTAACTGAATTGCTCAAAAAGAATGCTTTTTGCTGGAATGTTGAAGCACAACAAGCCTTTGATCAATTGAAAACTGCTCTGAGTACTGCACCAGTACTTACACTTCCAGACTTTACTCAACCCTTTATTGTGAAAACTGATGCAAGCTGAAATGGCATAGGTACAGTATTAATACAAAACGACCCATAGCCAGCAAGAAATTTGGAATCAAGAGCCAAGCGCTTTCAACTTCTGAAAAAGAATTGCTAGCTTTGTTTACAGCAGTGACCAAATGGAGGCACTACCTCCTAGGGTAGGCCGCTAAGGTTTCGAATCCGAACTGATCAAATTTGCCTTAAGTACTTGCTTGAGCAAAGTATTAATACGCCCATGCCAGAGGCTTAAGCAAGTTACTTGGTCTAAATTATCAAATAGAATACAAGAAGGGAAGGGCATTTTGGGCAAATTTCTGAATTCAAGGTGAAACAGCAGTAAGCGAGTTTATACCACAGTGGGTGCATGACATGTTATGAAGGATATGCATGGATTGCAGAATTCAGGCCGCAGGTGGAAAGAAGGCACTGAGAACAAAAGTAACCACCACCTAACACAGCATCAGCAGATTTTGCGTTCGCTATAAGAACCGAATCTGCGTTGGAGGCACAGGCGATTGTGGAAAGATCATCATAAAAGAATTACATGATTCAAGCCTTGGGGGTCCTTCAGTCAGGGATTACTGCTACATACCAAGGCCGCTAAGGACGGCTCTTCTATTGTGCTAATTTTCAGGAGGAAGTGCATCGCTTTATACAACATGGTGACAATTGCCAAATCAACAAACAAGCCCGCTTCGCGCCTTCCTAAGCCCGGATTGCTTCAGCCTCTATCTATTCCCGAGCAGCGAGGAAGGGTGGTCAAGCATTGGTATGGATTTCATCACAGGACTGCCTAAATCCAAGGGTCACGAGGCGCGAAGCGGTTGTGGGGGATCGCCTTACTAAATACGTACACTTCATAGCACTCTCTCATCCCTGGCCAATGTTGCACAAGTCTTTCTGGATAATGTTTACAAGCTCCATGGCTTCCCAGCAAACATCGTGTCAGATCGGGATCCTCTCTTCACGAGTACCTTCTGGCGAGAATTAATGGCGAAATTGGGAGTTCGTCTTAATATGAGCACTGCGTACCATCCCTAGATTGATGGCCAGACGGAGAAAGTGAACCAATGCCTAGAGAACTATTTGCGAAGTATGGTTTTTGATAAGCAACGGAAGTGGGCAAATTATCTATCGCTAGCTGAATGGTGGTATAACTCGAACTTCCAAAGTGCAACGCTTCGCGCCTCGCCTTTCGAAGCACTCTATGGATACCCTCCTCCTCAATTGGCGCTAGGCAGTGCTCCTCGTAGTCAAGTCGAATCAGTAAACGCCTTAGAAAAAGATAGACAAAGTACAATTGCTCAATTGAGGCGCGGAGCGTGGTGCCCAGGGGAAAGAAATTCGCGGACAAGCACAGAAGCGAGCGCAAATTGGAAAAGAGGCGCGCAGCGGTTTCAATTGCAACCCGCAAATTGCAGTTGCAGCACTCAAGAATCAAAAGCGGAATCCAAGCAAGATATTATGGGCCGAGGTATTGCAGTGCATAGGTTCCATGGCATACAAGCTTAACCTGCCAGACAACTCGCTCATCCATCCCGTGTTTCATGTGTCTCAGTTAAAGGCTCAGTTGGGTAATAACCAAACACCCCTAACCACTCTCCCTGTGATCGGACCTGAGGCACGAAGTGACGCTCTATTCCACCATTCATACTATCTCGACGAATGGTTCAAATAAAAGGCGAAACGCAGCGGTACCTAAAATCGGAGTACAATGGTACAATCAGACCGCAGACGACGCAACCTGGGAAGACGATGACAAGATAGCTCAACAATTTGCTTCCGTGGTGAGGACACACATTTTCTCAAGGATTGTCGCCACATCAAGCTAATTTGGGAGTTACCGTAGAAACTATTGAATCGGTCAAACATCGCAAAGAAGGAGAAGAGTTAACGGGCAACAGGGTCAATCAAGTATCGGGGCAGGCGGAATTTTCAATCAGTAACACTGCAAGTAGGGGCCACCTAAAGCGTACACACCGGAGTGGTCGCTTCGCCCCTTCATTCACTGATAACGGGACCCGCTGCATTCAAACTGTATAGGACCTATTCAGAACCAACTGGAGGCGCGTAGCGGAGTCGTTAGATGAATTAGTTTCAACACATAGGATGAACAGCGATGATTTGGCTGCTGAAGTGTCACGCGTGTATTCCTTTGATTGAGATTCTTAGTCATTTTAGGAACTTTCAATTACAAATGTATCGCCACCTCCTCGGATCGGATTCTCGAATTATTCAGTCAAGATTTAGTCTCATTTGTTTCTTTTCTCCTTCCGCTGTAAACTATTTCACCATTTCGCTAAATTAATTCTCCATTCTAATTCGAATTCCGTACGTAAACCCTTTTCGTCTAAGTTCTGAGAGCTAAGATCGTTGCAAAGTGGTATCAGAGCAACAAGATCACAGCTGGGAAAGCCACGCACTACCAAGGCAAGAAACTCAAGAATGGCGAAAACTCGGAGCAACTCATCGCCTGAGCATATGCAACTCGATCTTGCCACACTCAATGAGAAATATCAAAAATCAGAATCATCTCAAGGAGAGATGAGCAACAGATTGGAGAAATTCGAAGGTCAGATGGCATTCACCGCCTAGTCAGATACCTACCTAGCTCTCTATAATAAGCCTTTGCTATGACTTTCATTTGATGTCGGATTTTTCTTTTTCATAGGTTCTTCTCTCTTTATCCAAACTCATGGCAATGATACAACCTGGTTACTAGTGTATGTTTATTATATACTAGTCACTGGCTCCAATCCGCAATCTATTAAACAGCTGATCACCTCCTTACTTATATCTATTGTAGATTTCTGAGTGTGTTGTAATTGCGTGTTTCATGATATAATTCTTATTTACTATCCTGTGGGGCGCTCAGTATGTGGAGCCCTTATTTCTCTTTTGTTAAGTCTTTCATTTTTTCTTGCTTTTTCAGGATTCAATCCAGCCACAGGTTCTCTCATTCAGAGTAGTACCTCGCAAGACCCGCTAGTTTGTGCAGTCGACGGAGATATGCCCGTAAGCCTTCCTTGTCCTTTTTGCCCTTTTTTGGTAATAGTTCATGGTCGGGCTACAAAGTCTAATCATTGCCTACCTAAGATTGACTGCCCTTCCTGCTCCAACTTCCACCGCCTAGTCTTTTCCAGTCGCTCCTCATCTTCTTTCCCCTGTGACTAGGCTTCGCCTAATGATCATACTCTATCTTAGAAAGCACTGGATAGGGTAGAATAGGTCAAGCATGGTGTAAGCAAAACAAGCATTCACAGATAGAAAGAGTACGAGGGAGAAGCAATCACAAGTTTAGTAGTCGAAGGCATGATTAGACGGGAAAAAGATAGTTCCGTGGGAGAAGATTACTTAGCCACAAGAGGGATATTTAGTCTCCTTTTCTTGAACTGTCGAGGATTTCAAGAGAACTCTGAGAGAGCTGGTTCGCGTAAATAAAGCCCTAATCTGCTTCCTCATGGAAAGCAAAGCCCTTGAAATTTCCGCACTTTGAGGCTAGCCTAATTCGGAAAGGGTCGGTCCTGTGGGGAAGGAGAGGAAGCGGAATGAAATGAATCCGTGTGTTTTCCAGAAATCTGCGAAATAATCTACTCCAAGCGATTTCTTGAACCGAAGCCATTGACTAACTAGCCAGCCTCCTTGACTTTCGCTTTCTGTAATAGTACAGAGATCAGCTAGGGCTTTTCTCTTTGTGTAGTTTGCGGCAGAAAGCAGCACCCGAATATGTATTCCTTAAGATCGAAGGAGAAGAGTAAGGCACATACGTTTTTTTAGAAAGAATTTCGTATATTAAAGAGGAGTGGTATTTTGCTTATCGCTGTTGATATAGGCTTCGAAGGTGGTGGCTCAAGAAGACCCTCACTCGGTAAGTGTCAATATGGTAGTTTCAGATGGAAAGGAATTCTGTTCCTTAACACGAAATTCCCAGCTAAACACCACCGGGCAGATGTGAGAAGGCTGCCTTCAGTCGCAACTAGATTAGGGAGGGTTGAGACCAATTTGCTAACTCAATTTGGCAAGTCATTTTTCTAAACCTCGAATTTGCTCCAGTGAGTAACTACTCTTTTCACTCAGTGAGTAACTACCTTTTTCACTCGTAACATTAGTAGTTACGAACAAAAAGACAACATGCCGTAGTGCGTGCCCTCCACATTCAATTCATCATCAATTCTCTCATGATCATCGGCAAACTCCTCTGTCGTGATCATATGTACAGCAAATTCAAGGTATTCACACCTCCCCTTTTCGTCAGCATAGTACACTCTCCTTTTCTTTGAGTGCTCCTCTTCGTGCCATCTGGTTTCCTCCTTTGTTTTGTCTCTTTCTTCTGCCATTCCATTCTTTCAGCCAATGCACTGTGAACACGTTTTTGGCAGCGATTCATTCTTTTGAATTCGAATATCGAAATTCTTTGAATGCTTTGATGGCATGATGAAGTATGCAACCGATCCCTCACCCCTGTCAACGCTTAGAACGCGAAGTTCGCATTCAAAGAGAGGATATAAGCTTATGGGTTAACCCCGTATTATACAATTTTGACTAACTTGGATGAAGCCTCTGAAGAAAGAAGCAATAGCATTGAGACGAGACAGCAAGCCTGGTATTAAAACAAGTGAAACGGCATCCCTTCTACAAGATGGATGTCTGGCTTTTCAACTTGGGCTCCTAATACATGGGAAACTGCAGAGAGAGCAGCTAATCTTATGTCCTACTTGAATTCTAATACGACTGTTTGTTGTGGAAAAGCAAGTGAAAGGAATGTATGGTTTGAACCGGACACTGATCTTTCTCTTTTTTCCTCTATAAGATTAGAGCAACTGTAATTGGTACTTTTTCTCTTTATTCGTCAACTTGGGAAAGCTTTCTCAAAATATTCAACTGGTAATGGACCCTTATTCACATCTGTCGTGTGGCGCGGAGGCGTAGTTTCATAAGCTGGCTATAAAGAATGTCACTCGGTCGGGCACATTGAATTGAACTCGTGGATTGGGTCAACTCGGTTACAAACTTAGTTCGAAAAAAGTAGCCCTCCCCTCCGTAGTAGAGCCCATTTCGTGATAATCCCCGATCATGCATGCACAAAGGGTCAGAAGCAAAGCTAGTGAGCTGGGAATTGTATGGTTGAGCTTGTAATGCGATTCACCATAGACTTACTGCCACAAGGGTACAGGGGATAGCATCTTCCTCAGAAATAGTTGCAACTCTGAAGCGAGCGTTTTGATTTGTACTTTTTCGCATTGTCAGACCATAGCAACCACAATCCCACCGGACATCAGCGAGGAGCACCTAATATTAATTGGTAGGCGTCGGTCTTAGAATTGTTGAACGCACCTTGAGATATGAATGCTATCAAGCAGAGAGCCGCGGAACAGAAGTGATCTTGAACTCTCAATTAGTGAATGAAACCGGACCGCCAAATTGATAACATCATGCATACCACCTTAGACCTGAAGGAAGACCCACCACTATGCAACCCCAAAAAGCATGAGAATATTCTCTCTACTAAAAGTCAAGTTGCTCAGCTTCTTTCTCAGATGCATAGGTACATTCGTTTGAATTCGGTCCAAAATGAATGAGTTAAATAGGAGGTGCATAAGCCCTGCCAATGTTTAGTAGGCCGAAGGAAGGACTAAGATATTGCTGCTTTTGCAAGCACATGTGGCGTGGCGGGAACACAGAGCTTTTCCTGCTTTCTCGCTCGCTACTTTCAGAACCGGAGGGCAATAGACCTACCTTGGCAACCGATATACAGAAAGAGCGCAGAAACGATAAAGACTGAAAAAGGATTCGCCGCTTCTCTGAAATACAAAGAAGAACACGGTAGAAAAGAAGCCAAGAAACGAATGGCAGCTATGGGGCCAGGGATAGTCGCCTAGTGTTACTCACCCACCCTCTTTTTGGCAGAATGGGAGGAGGGAGTTTTGACAGCTTCATATAGAGTGTCGTTTTCCTTCCATTAGGTTCTAGTTGTTCTTGACTTGCAGAGGACCCCCTCGCGAAGTAAGTCCTAGGTGTTTTTCCTGTCTTTTGAAAGCTTAAGAAAAGTACCAAATATGCAATTGCTCCATGCGGAAACAAGTGGATTATCTGGAATTCCTTCTCACTATCGCTTCTCGAATGTGGTAGTGTAGATAGTGGCAGAGTGGAAAGAATCACGCTTTGGTGTCCCGTACGTTGGAATTGGTAATCTCAGTAGAAACAGATAGAGGAAGAAAAGAAGCTTCCGCCCACGGTACCCATTATAAGCGGGTCCGTCCGCTCCGAAGAAGAGTCAAAAGGCAGATCTGGACAAGAAGCATCAAGCGGATGATGATGTGTATGGAAATTAGTCACCTTAGCGATGTCCCCAAATTCTCTGTAACCCGCGGTTCTCTTTTGATGAGCTGTTGGAAGAAACCAAGCTATTCACAAACCCCTTGCCTCAGGCCAACCCAAAGACGGAAAAAGAAAACACACACCTACACTTTCAGTCTGCATTCCCGTATTCCCTAGTGGAGTTTCAACAAAACAAGTAAGAAACTGCCTGCGTATTTAGTAAGAAACAAGCTTTCACCCGCCCGCGTATTGGGTTCCATAGTTTGTGTTAAAGCTGTCAACTCGGGAATTATCGTATCATAGTGGCTGCTTGCCGTAATAAACACTGGTCGGTCAAAACTACATGTCTTTCTTTGTCTTGTCAAATTGCTTGCTTGTCTTTTCCCGAAATTGCCTCGGTCGGAAAGAATGCATTTTCTATGCGAATGAAGAATGGCTTGGATTCATTCTCGGCAAAGCAAGAACTCCAGTCTACTGGCCGTCAAAAACTACACTCACTATATATGAATGCTCTTTGTCAAATGAAAAAGAACAAACGAGAATTTGCTCAAAAAGGATTCCATACAGCCAGCCCAGGTATCTCTTCGACTACCGTATAGCAGCGTGCCACTCCAACCACCAAACCGAACCATCCACTAATTCCAACTTGGCTACTCGGAAGTTGCCCCTACCCAAACAATCCGAAATCTCACATCATTCTGCTTCGACACGTTGAGCGCCTTCTTCTGAAAGCGAACGAAATGGAATGGGATCAGTATGTATATTTACGGCGGGCATTCCCCTTCAACGAGAAGATATCCACACACAGGCTTAGTCTGTTTTACAAGAAGGCAGAAATCCATGCATCTACCACTCGTACATGTTGATCATCCACAAATAGAACAATGCCAAATGAACATAATCCATTATTCCTGAAAAAGACTCGTAAGCTCAGATAGATAGTAAAGGCATCAGAATAAGATCCAGGTGTAGCAGAGGAAACATCATGATATCTTGCCCACTATGTTCTTTTGGAGTTATTGACATTATTGACAGATAATAATCCCCGCCTAGAGAAATAGTGCTAATATATGGAATATAGAAAAGTGGTTGAATCACACAAGTAGCGAAGTCATCCATCCCCGGCAAAACCAAGGAAGGCGACGAGTGCTTTCGTTCTTCGACACGCAAGAGATGAGGTACTCTCAGAGATTTCTCCTGGCTTAATTAATCCAGTTTTCTCTCTATGCTTCTCATTAGCAACTCTATCTACAGGCTCGCCCCCATAGGATCTTGAGCTTTCTCCACCTGTTGATGTAATCGAGAACACTTACGCTTTCTTTCCTCTTCCGTTTTTCATTTTTTCATATATAGCGTATTTTCAGTTTGTATGGTAGGTTTGGTTGATACCCAAAGAGTTCTATTACTGAAATCTGCGATGAAACAAGATACAATGAGTTGGTTAATTACGAGGGAAATTGAAAAGTAGGACGTTTTGACCGGGGTTTCTTACTTTGTCAACTTTGAAAACAAGAAAGCAAGCACATCGAGGAGGACCTATTTCAGGAGAAAGAGCAAGCGAGCCACCCGGAAGGAGACAGAGCCGACCAAGCTTTCTTAAGGAGAAAGAGCCGAGCCAAGCTTTCATCTTTTTACGAAAATAGAAAACAGTTGCTTTTCGGTTATAAAGAAGTTGTTTCAGAATTGAAAGCTACAGGAAGTTACAAAGTGTATGTCTACAGTCAAGTTACCAAGAAAAGATAGCAAATTAGTGAAAAGAAAAGGGCTACTAGAAAGAGGAGCTTGGGCCTATCTCTCTAATACCATCTATGCTGCTAGCTAGCAAGATATGAAAGACGACCAGCTGCTGCTTTCGTAACAGAGATGGCCAACTTCAGAAATGCCGGCGTCCAGTGCTTCCTCCAAGCCAAGCTTTTTATAGGTGTAGTTTGATTCGATCGCTTTCTCTACATCCTGGAATTCTTAGGTGCCCCTGCTCTAGGATCTGTTCGTTCTTTCTTTTCATCCACAGACGCTGAGACTTTGACTGTCACGAAGTGGACTCCCGTTGGACAAGGCTGCGCCCATTACTTAATTGTCACAGAATGGAATGCTCCTATTCCTTTAGGGCTTTAGGCTCTTTCTTCTATTCACTCGCCTACCCTACGATGTCAATAGCTATCCGCGCGATGTTAATCTGATCTCGGATCTAGCTTCCTTCGACTGGCCCACCTCTGATCTTTACCTGGTCTTGAAGCATTCCCCCTCCATAGACTAGGAGAGTGCTATTAGTAAGTATTCGTCCCTCCAATGCGTCCTAAACTTCATGCGTGAGATTCGTCGTTTCCAAGCCCAGACATGTTGTACCTTAGGACTGAACTAGTAATGCAATCAGACTCTTTACGTACCCCAGGAAACGCCTAGTAAAAGCTTGCCGCCTAGAAAGTCAACAAGATGCCGTAAGGGCTTAACTCACTGACTGGAGTGTGCGTTCTCTCTTCTTCCTTTACTGGCCCCTTCTCGCGCTTTCTAGAAAAAGTTATTGAAGCAGTTCTGTTTGTGTGAAAGAAAAGGAGAAAGCAGAAATGTCTCCTTTTCTTTCCATAAAGACCAACAAGCTTAGGATTTCGCACACTAGCGCTAGCGCGAAAGCCTAAGCAGGCGGTTTGTTTTGCTTGGAAAGATGTCGGGCCGGATTGTTCCCTACCGTTAGATGAGTTCTTTTTTTTTTCGGTCTGCAAGTAAGAGATCTCTTCCGAAGGCCTCCGATCACTGTCAAAGCCGGTTTCTCGAACCCCGCAGGATCCTTAGTCGAAGATCTGGTGGCACTTTTTATGGAAAAATATGTCCGCAGCGGCCTCCGATTGACTCGTTCAAGTGGTAGTCATAGGAGACCCTGATCATAGACCATAGAATGGAGAGAGAATCTCCTGGCCTGGAGTGAGGTTTTCAACTGGGGAGGGTCTGGTTTAGCTTTATTTGCCGAGGCGCGAAGCGTTGGACCCTTCCACAGGGGCAATCCATGAGCAAAGTATGTCCTCCTCGAGAAGTAAGAATTAGAGGAAGAGAAGGAGTAGGGCATCTTATCTTGCACGAGCGAGCTAGTGTGTGGGGTAGGCTCACAAGTGAAGTCCGTTAGTGAAGCCCTTTAGTCAAATAATTCGCTCAGTAAATGAGTAGAAAAAAAGCTGGCGAGGCGCGAAGCGTGGAAGAAAAAGAAGTGAGATCGGTAAGATAAATAAGAGTGGGCGTGCTTCCCAAAGACGAGTTTTCAATGGAGCTTCAAATTCAAAACCAATCGAAAATAAAATGCCCTTATCTCATATTGCTGCATTCCAATAGAAAAGAGAAAAAAGAACATTGCACTAGTATGACAAACGTTTGGCTCAGCCGGAACTAATATTCCAAACTCCACAATATCGACTTCACACTCCAATGCTAATGCGCCATAAAAGATGAGAGAAAAAAGACAAAGTAGGTCACAAATGACGTACTTATTAGTAAATGGAGTCTATATATGAGAAATAACATCCAAAAACAATGGGCTTGAAAAGCGAAGAAACTTGGCAGCGGGAAAAAGGTAGACCCATGAAGCCAATAGTTATTGGAGGAGTCGAAGAACACACATCTCGTAAGTTTATTAGATTCTTCCTCGAGTGACACTTCTAGCCTCGAAAAGAGAGCTTATGGAACCCGACTTTGAGGAGGATTTCCGTCCGTCATGAAGACATGATTGATGAACCGAAGTCTTAGCTCTGAAAGAGCCTATTAGAAACGTAAGGAAACTGCGCTTGAAAGCGGTTGCTACCTAGGTGAGATAGGAAGGAAAGCTAGAATACCTAATACCGTCTACTAAGTTAATAAAAAAGATTCAAAGTGCTTTCGAAGAAGGAATCGCGAGAATATGGGGATAAATCAATCAGTCATAGCTTGACATTTCTTTATTCAATCAACCAAATAAATACCTCAGCGGTATACATGCGCGGTGGTCCATCTGTGTGTGATGGTGATACATGTTTTTCGGCTGCAGCTCGCCTTGGAGCTTTTTTTTAGTTCAATGAATGTGTTGCTTCACCCATAGACGACCCGGCCATGACCTGCTGAGCCAGAAGCCATGACTCAAAGTTGATTATCTCTAATTCTAGTTTGTGTGGGTGCGGTGGCTAAGTAGAGATTTGACGAGAAAGAGGTCAAGAGATAAGAGAGAGTTTACACTCAACAAAAGTGGTGTAGAAGGACAAAAGATCAGTCCTGTTTTTACGACACCAAAAAAACCTATGGACCTGGCATCAGTACTCTTCTTGGGAACTCCATTATGAAAACGTTGATATATAGGGAATTACATGCGCTCTAAAGAAATTCTGATTTTTGAATAAAAGAATGAGTACTCAAGTTTGAATCTCGTTGAAGTCAATTTCGATCATATTAAAACAATAGCGGAAGTAGGTTTCAGAAAATAATACCGAAAAAAAGTAAGCTGTCGACTCGGATCATTCGCCCCGGGTTAGAAAAGTCAACCTCAAAGTAAGTGTAAGTCTGCCTCCCTCGATATGCAAAGAATTGGAAGTTGTTGCTTCTAATTCTAAAAGCTGGCTTAACACTAAAAAGAGGGAACTAGATCCCTTCGTCAACCTGAAGTGTGTATCTCTATTTTAGTAAAGTAGGAAGTGCCCTTTTTGTTGGGGAATTTTGGTTTGAAAGTCAACCCTCAAATTCCACCTCCGATAGCACTCGAGATATCTCACTTCAATGAGGCATGAACTACCATTGTCCCAACCCAACTACATTGGCTGTTGGCTAGGAATGAAAAAACCCTAGGGATATTGCACTTTGTTTGTTCCACTGGTAAGGTTATTCGGACATTACACTGATTAGGATTTGACACGAATTTTGGAGTCGAGAATTATTGAGTTCAAGGACTTACTTACTTTTTGTTCTATTTATACCGCAGAAAGTCAAACTGTTGTTACAGGAAAGATTCACTGAGTTCCTTCTTCTGATTCTGATTCGTGTTCTCCCCGGTTTAGTATTTTGAAAGGATCCGATCTTCTTTAATGGATAAAGGCGTTGACACATGACTGCATTTCAATGCTTCCACAGTTTCAGTACGTGGAAGAACCCTCTTTCTCAGCCGATGGATTAATTAGTTTTCCTTCCTGCCGGACCGATCCCAACAGTAGCCGATCCTAGGAAAAAGAGTCTATCAGAAGCCGTGAGCCAAGCGACCTTCAGACTCAAGAACTTTTCAGGAGACTAAAAGTAAGTAAGGACTCGACGGTTTTGACTTTATTCCTCTCCCTAGAATGAATAAAGGAACAATACATCTTGGGAATTCCCTGGGTTCCATTTTCTAGTGGGGAGAAAGGACTCGAACATGAACGAAAGTCGCTATACTTTCCAGTATAGGAACGAGCGGAACCGCTTCGACCCTTATCACATATCACATAGAAAATGCAATAAGTCAGCAAGCAGCAAGAAGGTAAGACCAATAGAGAAAGACTACCAAAAGCGAGAACATTAGCGAGTGACTCACCAACTCGGAAGTAATATAGAGGAAAGACAGGAAGGGGTAGGTATTAGAACCAACCCGCACAATCAATCGGTTAAGGCAAGGCTGCTAGGAGAGGTAAGAGCTTGAAAATGTAGGTAGTACCTGCATACCCACCCATAGGTAATCTTCTTCGTCGAGCTACCCTTTTGATTCAAAAGTAGCTATCAACTAGAGCGAAACAGCACAGCTTGACTCGTCACTACAGTTGTCCTTACTACTTGGTGATACCAGCTAAACAAACCTTAGCGGCCAATGAGTAACTACTAATGTGTAAAACAAAAGAAAGAGCCCTGCTTGAGCTGGGGATAGCGGAGTAGAGAATCACACCGAAGCTTTCTTCTTATTAGCTGTCTTCTTCCTCAAGCTAGCGAAAGGAGTTACGTTAGGACAGTGACTCGTGAACGAGTAGCCCAGTAACTACTAATTAATATGTGTAGAACAAAGTTTCACAATTTTCTCTAGTAAATAGCTGTATTTCATCCATTCTCAGATCGTAATCTTGCAGAAATAGCCGCGATAAAGGCACGTGCGGCCAAACAAGTACATATGACCGCCAATGATACTTCCTTTTCAGAAGGATCAGGACAAGCACTAATGTTTAGAACTAAGCCGGTGGCTAAGTCATCTCTAAGTAAGAACCCAGATAGATTGCTCGTGGTCAAGTCTAGGCCGGTTTATGGCACAGCATCTGATGAAGAACCTGAAACGCCCTTCGTATCTAAAGCCAAGCCTGTATATGGAGCTTCATCCAGCAAGCAGGTAAACATACGCAAGACCGTTCCGGTGTACGGGTCATCCAGTGATGAAGAATCAGAAGGCCGCTAAGGCGCGGAGCGATGAAGAAATATTGAATGATCTCCTGCGAGAGGAAAAACTCGGGGTTATGAATGAAGAAAGGCCCTATCACAGCCTCGAATATGATAGTGACAGTGAATACGGGGATGATATAATAGGCAGAAAACAAAGAATAATTGAGCATACGTTAAAGCAAACGGTCCAAATAACGTGGCGACAAATAACAAGTGAAGTCGCTCTATATTAATTACGGGAGCAATTTGATTATCACTCGAAATCCCACTAGAGTAATGCCCGAATATCTAATTTGTTTGGAAGAATTGATTCCGTCATTACAAATGCTACGAAATGGTGAAAGAATCACTGAGAAACCAATAATAATTAAGCTCCGCGATAACCAACAACCCCATTATCATAAACTGAAGTCTGAAGCTGAGATACCCATTAGTATGGACGCTTCTTCAAGCGCATACCAAATAATTAGTTACTTTATGCTGGATGAGGATCTGGCAACAAGAACAAACTTGATTGGTGGAGATGGAGATACTATCCCAGACGAGGAAGCACTTGATCCCGAAATCCCGAATTTCTTACTAACTGGCAAGAAGACATTCACATGGGAGGAATTCATTTGATCTGCACACGGGCATAACGACAAGTCGTTACGTGATAAAGAAATGACATGATGCTTCCATTGCAGACTCAGGAGAACGTATCTTATATCTACTCAGTGAATACAAGTCTTCGTTGAATGTTTCCTTCAGATATCCAGAAGAATCGCTTACAGAAATAGCAGACCCTAGAGTGAAAGTGAGATTAGGTGAATTAGGCATTAAAACTTCATATGAAATAGTAAGCTTAGCAAAGCAATTAAGTGACGGCCAAATATATGTAATAAAAGCTTTATAGCATTCTATAAACAAGGTACTACTGCTACCAGCTGTTGGTAGATCTTTTCCAGTGAAACTAATTTTCACTTCAATTCAACCTTTTTGATAACTGACATTACTGCTAGTAGTGTAAGTGCGAAGAGAATGAAATCCCAATGCCGCATCTTTGGCATGAAGATTTCATATTAGTGTTGTCCGTCTGCGCTAGGTTACTTAAGTGGGTAAAGTTCAAGCCAATGTATTTGTTAATGCAATATGTATTTTGTATAAAGAAAAAATCACTAAACAAGAACAAAGAAAAGAGCCGCAAGTACATGGAGTAACTGAGACATCCGCTTCACCCAATAGCGATTGGCTATCAACATATCATTCTGAAAATCGAAGAGAATGTGTAGTTCCATATGACTACTACTCAATAGTCAAAGTCACTCTAAGTGAGTGCGCAGGCGACCATCAGGCATAGCCCAAATGGCAAGGACTTGAAATGCTCAATTTGCTTGTTGAATTTGTGTGTTCATGTATACTAAGAGTCAAAAGAAAATATACAGGTCTGTGTGATTGTAGTGTTACTTCTGTTCGCACTCTCTCATCCCACAGGCCAGCTGGTAGTATTTCTTCCCTTCGGGGAAGCTGGTTGTATTTCTTCCCTTCGGAATACGGCATATGTGTTGGGGCTTTTTTTCTCGTAAATAGTGAAAAACTGGCACACAGGGGAGGCTGAAAGAAGAAGCTTGAAAAGTGACACGAGTAGTCCCAAAGGGCTGTGCGTAAGCAACAAAAATACTATGTTTCTTGCCTGCTATTTGTGCTTTTTGGTATCAGGACTCAGTGATACACGTATAATGTTGCGGGAGAGACACTACGTGAGTCACTTCGGCATGTGTCAAACCCAGAGAAGGAGTTACTTACTCCTTCACGACTAATTCCGTTGGGGATATTTCTTTATCAATCCGTCCCTTGTTCTATAGTGAGTAACTCCAGTCCCTCTATCTACTACATTAGTGGATTCTGAAACTAGTGATAGATAAACTCCTCTGTGTGGCCCACAACTCAAGTAATTCAAAAAGTGCATCTGTTTTATTGCAAAGGATTTCGTACTTCCCGTCAGCACGAACACTTGTCTAAGGAACAGATTGAGCGAATGCAAGCAAACCTCTTAGGGCTCCACACTAAACGAGAAACTACTAATGCGTAGGGCGAGTAGAGAAACCGGAGATTAGTACACTGAGTCACGAGACACGGAATTAGTTGCGAGCTTTTGTGGCTCTTCTTTTCTTTTCATCTTCCTTTTTTTCTTCTTTGTGGTCTGTTCCGAGAACGCAAGATGGAAGTTTATGTAGATGTGCCGGATTTTCAACAAGATAAAGAATGAAGACCATCTGGTGAATCTTGCAAGAGTTTTGTTTCCGAATCAGGAACGTATGAGAGAACTAATCCTGCTGCATCGATGACTTTGAATGAAAGTGACCTCAGACTCGCTCCCCCTTTCCAATTTGGCTTTGTGCCACGCCACGCATGGGCGAATTTGGTAAGTTTTTGTTTTGATTTGGTATAATCTCCGCATTATTCATCTTATTTTGAGAATTTTGCTGTTTATTGATCTGATTTGGTGTAATGTCTTTGTTATTCATCTGATTTCGTTGAATCTGTGTATGTAATTCTGGAATCTGTGTATTCTTCATTACTAATAGAAGTTATTAGTAGGAAATGCTTGATTGTGTTATTTTTCTTTCATATTAATTCCACTGTCACTTTAGTAGTAAGGATTGTTGATATATTGATTCATACCGCGAGTTGAGGTAATCGTGCACTTATATGCTACAGATATTCTTTTTGTACTTGTAATTGTTCGCATATGGAACACATCGGTGCCGTAGGTCTTGATATTGTTAACCTAGTAAGCAGCTTTAGAGTAATTGTGCACTTGTATGTATTGCTCAGGCTTTTATCTGTTAGAATTGTTCACTTATTTTTGAAAGGCTTTTTTTCGGCAGTTTGAAATGAACCCTTTTTATCTACCTTTGATCTATATTTGGAGGCAAATTCTTCCCTGCCAACCTCCATAAATGAAGAATCAGAAGCTCATTATGTGAAGGAGTATCAAGAGTAAGGATCTGTCGATTTGGTGGCTGTGGCAGGCAGAACGTATTGGTGAAGACTAAAGTAGGTATGGAGTTTTGGGCCAAAGAAGATGCGTATAGCTTTTCTCTCCGCTATGCGTTGTAGGTTTTGGAGTATCAAAAAATGGTGGTAGTGGTAAGGATGGGAGGAATCCTCGTTGAAGTCTTTTACTGCATTTGCCCCCCTCATTGGAGAAAGGCAAGTCAAGAATCAGCCAACAAAGATGGTTTGCCATAACGTTTTGAAGACAAACGAACGCTTTACTTCCTTCTTGTATGTGTGCTTTGCTGTCTGTCGAGTCATGGTTTCTGGTAGCAGTTTTGTTTTGGCCAACACTACTTGATTGAAAGAAATATGTGGAGTAGAGATACTCTTTCCTTATCATTATGCAAAATACGTAGCTTACTGAGTGAGGCGGCTATCTAAACCTTACTGTGCTCTTTCCCGCTAGCAAGCGGTTCTTGATCTGACTCTGAAAGAAGCAAAGAAGAGTTTGGTCTTTATTAGCCTTTTTTTTCGTATATTCGAGAATTTTGACTTATTCAGTTTCTTTACTAATAATGACATGGCTTTTCTTCTATCTAGTTCACCTTCTTGGCTGGCGGCATCTAAATAAATACACTCAAATGGAAAGGAATCAGTCCCACACACAAGGCCTAACAATCTCAAATCCTCAAACAGCTAATAGCAGCAGTATTCGAAAATACATAGGGAAAGCACGGTAAGTAGGAAAGCCCGTGTTTTTGTCCTAATTGTCAATTTACCTCGTACGACCATCGTATGTTTTTGCAAAAAGGAAGAAACAGCGTCAAAAATGCCATACATCACTTTTCACTAATGAAATCAACTATGAAATGGCCAAAAAGGGCTCTTCTTTATATATTCCATTGCGCCCTAAAGTAGGTAAGGTAGCCCCGAAAGCTGAACTCAGCACCTTGTCCTTAAGCTTCGCATAAGCGATTACATACCTTGTTATGACTCAAGGAACAATGCAAGCTAGCTATCCGCTTTCGTATCTTATCTTTTATGCTCTCGTATCCAGTGAGTAGCAAGTACAATGTTACGAACCAGCCTTTCATTCGATAGTGGAACTCCCTCTCTCACTTATAAGAATAGAAGTTGACAGATAGAATTGTAGTTAGCTATCAGAATGCGAAGTAGTAAGTACAGTTATCATGTGGTATTAAGAGAAGTTTGCTTTGTAGCTTTCAGCTTCTCGTTACCACCTATAAGAACGAAAGGCAGCTACCAGATCGTAGGGCAGCTTACAGTTTGATTCCTTGTTAGCAGAATTAGTTGCTTGCTTCTCGTATACAGAGGCTTACAAGATAGAGCTGACTTGTCGTTTCGAGAGTTTTAGCAGGGAGGTAATCAGGTTTCAGGTCAGTTTGTAGGCTTGCTTATAAGATTGCTTGGAAGAAAGAAGAATTACAGCTAGTTCTCAGAATTCCATCATTGCTAAGTAGTTGCAGTAGTTTTAGCAGGAAGAGTTCAAGCTTGCTACTCGCTTACCAGATATAAGATTTCAACTCACTTAGCTGATTTCAAATCAAAACTCAGCTTCTCGCTTTGCCTTATCGTTTAGAGAGTTTGACAAGTAAGGTTACAAGGAAAGCTATAAGAATGAAAGGCATAAAGAAGAATCTAGCTATCGGGTTTCAACTCATAAATCAGGATTGCAATTGACTTGCTCCTTTACCATAGTCGTAGGAGTATCAATGGTATTAATAAGCAGTAGTCGTGTCTCTAGCATTAATAGGAACATTCAAAGTAAGCTCTCAGTTTCCATAGTCAAAGTTCGACTACAAGGCCTATCTCTCGTTTCATTACTATTAGCCAGATAGACTCAAAGCACGATATAAGATTGAAAACAAGCTAGCAGAATTCAAGCCATGATTCCAGTTGCCGTATCTATAGCAGTAACAAGGCAGATTCAAAGTAATAAATTGGATTTCAAGATTTCCTATCGTATCTGGCTGTCGTTCTCGTTTACATACTTTTAGAAAGGCGGATTGCAACTCAACAACGGCAGTTTCATTCTGCTTTTGAATTCTTATCTCCAGGAAGAAGATTTCCTTCTAGTTATAAGGAATCAAGTAAGATACAAAGCGAGTAAGTAGTTTCCCTATTAAGATAGAAGAGTCAAAGTCAGTAATAAGGCTGCAAGCTTTACTTGTCGTTTACGTCTAGCTGTTAATTGGGGCTTCGTATTCTATCTCTCGCTTATAAGATAGCAAGCCAGACATAAGATTGACAGGTAGGGTCAGCTTCTCGTTAGGCAGGCTAGTATCCCTAGTTGTAATTGAAGTGAGAAATCAGTTGTTAGCTTGGAGTTTACCTTGTTTTAGTTGTACGATATCAGTTGGCCGAGGCTTGTTGGTATTACCGGGTAAGATAGAAGAATGAAACTCACTTATCAGTATTCGATTAGGCGTGCCCCTGGTATGGAGCTGTCGAGCAGTCTTAATAAGAAGAATACAAGTCAGCAGATAAGAATACCAGATAGAAAGAAGATTGCAGGGCGTAAGTTAATATGCCAGTTAGAAGTTTGAATCCCAGCCCCAAGAAGACAAGCTAGATACCAGATTGTAAGCGGAGAATGCAAGGCCTATCTGTCATTATCAGTAGTCGTTTCAAAAGCTAGTTATCCGTTTTCATTCCAGCTAGAAGAATACCGGGAAGGTACCACGCACGGTAATAGGAGTTGCAAGCCCGTAGAGAGAGTTGCATTATGGTTTCTAAGATTACAAGTCAGCTCTAAGGTTTGGAAGTCGTGGTTTATAAGTCGTGTCTATAGTTTGATTTGTAGCTTTCAGATTGCTAAGTTGATCTTCTCTTTTCTGCTTTCGTATCAATGGTATTAGCAGCTCACTTATAGGCTTGGTTACTCGGGTTTCAAAGTAGAATTGCTTGCCAGGAATATAGTAAGCAGTTGGCGTTTCACTCTAGTTATAGCTCGTAGTTGACCTAGTTTGATTAGTTGCTACTAGAATACGAGTGCAGAAGTCAGAATAGCAAGCCGTGCTTCTTGTTGTCGTATAAGTAGGTTGACCCAGTAAGGTAGTAAGCGGATTAGAAGACTGCAAACACACAATCAGATTCAACCCAGGTAAGCGGAATGCAAAGTTGCTTATCAGAGTACAAGTAGTGGTTAAGCTTCTCGATATGTTGTTTCGGCAGCAGTTCTCGTATCGCCCTGTTTTAGAGAGTCAGTTAGCAGAGCCACAAGCTTTACAGTAAGAAATAAGGTTTGTAGGCTTGGCATAAGATTGCAGGTTGTAAGCCGCCAAAGAAGAATACCAGTTCTAAGATTAAGAGGAAGAAGCTAAGATTCCTGTCTCGTATCTAGAGTTTCCATGGGCTTATCAGTTTGATTACCCTTCTTCATTCTTGTTATCCGATATAAGAATAAAAGCTAGGAAGTAGGTCTCGTATCGAGAGTATGGAGCTGTCGTTTCTACTCTTTTACCTAGATATAAAGGTCGTGATATTAGGTTTCAAACCAACTAGAAGAATTTCAAGTTGGAAGTGCAGCCATAAGACTAAAAGGAGCAAATAAGAATTACAGTTATGAGATTGCAGGCAGGTAGCATTAAGAGCACATATCAGATTGTACGCCAAGAATAAGAGTAGGCTAGAAAAATGAAAGCAGGCTAGAAGAATACCACTCATAAGGCAGTTTTAGGGCGGAATAAGAGTTGCAGTTAAAGGGCATAATTGCTATGTTGTTTACTACGTTTTAGTAGCTCGCATATAAGATGAAAAGGTAGTAATAAGATGGGAAATGGGGTATTCGGATTCGAAGCAGGATATCAGGAGCTAGCTAGAAGAGTGAAAGTACGACATCAGGGCGTAGCGTTAGACCGGCTATCAGATTGACAGCCAGCTCCTCGTTATGAGTTAGAAGTTTCTAAGCTAGTTCTCAGAATACCCGTAAGAGATAAGGAGTGAGTAACATATAATGTGTAGAACAATGGGGCAAGGTAGCTATCAGAATACAGGTCAGCTCTAAGAATTGTTGTTAAGATGGCTTATCGTTTCTCTTGTTTTACCAAGTAAGGAAGTGAATTAGAAGATTGAAAGTAGGAATACAAGGCTTGCTTCTCATTTCCAGAGTATTAGTAAGTAAGCTACCCGGCTCTCGCTTATAAGAGTGATAACTACAAATCAGAATAGCAAGTCGTAAGCGGATCTGTCATTTCAAGAGTCTTAATTCTAGGCTTGCTTTGTAGGCTTGGCAGTTTCATTAGCCTTTTTCTTTTCTTCTCCCCTAATCTACTACTTCAAAGCAGCGTTTCCGCAGTGTTCCTAAGACAGAAAGAACTCAGAGCTATGTCTGGTTTAGTGGCAACTTATCCTTGACCCTTTGATGGTAGAGGGGAGTAACTCGCTTTTAGCCCTCTACTTGCACGTCGAAAAAAAGTACCCTTAGGCACAATAGCTTAATTAGCAGATATCTATATATGTGTAGAACCCGGTAAAGAACAAATATGCGCTTCCTTTTCCTTCTGTTTATCTATCTGGTTCTTCCATAAAATCTTTCATGAAATGAATCACTTCATAATTCACTGAGAGGAAAAAACACATCATTCGAGCCATTTTGATACAGTGATCCACGTGAACGATGTAAGCCGGCAAGTCGAGCATACAGATTTCGCAGCCCCTCGGCCAATTCCTTGCATCAATTTCGAATTAATATGGGAAAACCTCCTTTGATCATCAATTCTCGCACGAAGAAATAGGTATTCAAAAAAGCGGTGATGGAAAGTCCAAAATGGACCTTGCGATGGTCTTGAAATGCCTCCACCTTTGTTTTGTACAGCAGTGGGCAAAGCTCATAATTCTTTTTCATAGGTAGGTTGGTGGATAAAGCTTCTGTTTTCACCCCTAGAGCTTTGCTCATGAATGCTATGGCTCTTTCCCCTTTGCTTGCCCTCGTTCTAGCTAGCCCCAAAAAAGGACAGGACCCACAGGGCAATAAATAGTAGATCATGTCCTAACCAACCAACATAACATAAAGAAAGAATAAAGCGGTCGAGAAGTGATCGAAGCATCGGTGAAAGGAATCTACCCACTTAACACACGCGATTTAGAGATTGCACCTTTGCCGCTCAAAACTTCCCAATCAAACGCTCCGCGCCTGGCTAGCAATCTCACCGGTGAAGTTAGAGCTCTATAACAAGCGATGAGGTTGCTCGGAACGGATCAAAGGCAGTATTAAACGTTGCCACCTGAAACTACGAAATAGGCTAGATGACCAGAAATTGAAGATGAAATAGCTGGTCCAGCAATTACATTTCTGAGGTCTGGCACCACATTGCTTTAGAGTAAGATAAGGAGCCTGCCTAACGTTCCATAAGAGGAAAGGCATCTAAACAAACAACACATACATAGGATGAAATTACATAGAGTCAACCAAAAAATACTTAATAAGTGAAATCGAAAAAGCAAACAGTAAGCGTTCAATCTACAAAGCAAGAAAAGTCAGTCGGTTCACTCTCCTACAGGCTAGGATTTCGACTATTTCATTAAGGGAGTTCCGGTCTCAAAAGTTCGGTCAATTCTCAACAATAAAGCAATTAGGCCTGCTAATGGGCAGGTGTCGGCCCATATCCAGATCGGCCTGTTGATGTAGCGGGAGGTTGGCATCTTCTCTATAAAGATAGAAAGTGGGAAATGAAAGGAAGGCCAGTCCTGTTATAGGATTACCATTCCACTTTTCTCCAAGCCGGGCATATGGATAGCTAGAATTGAGATTGAAGTAGACGTTGTTAACGATTGATTAAAGGCGGGTATAGACATGGTAGCTAGCTGTATCAGTAGAGAATTATTAGTATCTAAGTTTTCTTTCCGGGACGCTTTGTAGGACAACCTCTTCTACCACTTCAAACAAGGGTTTTTTCGCCCACAAGGGCAACTTCTCAAATTTCGCATTAAAGTGTTCAGGTCACAACGAGCCGGGAGTGGCCAGACTGTGCTTCTTCATTCGCTAACTAACATGTGCTATCTTTTGGTGCGAGACTGTTTCCCGACCTGCTTGATTGGCGATTCTGACTCTCCTGCTGATGTTTGCCCGATTGGAAATGAGCCTAGCTAGATCGAATGAAAAACCCCTACAGGTTGTGACCTGTTGGCTATATCCGACCGGATATGGATGGTGGTCGCGATGTTAGTGGTATGTATGTCCGTGGTGGTTGTTGGGGCCAACGTCGGGAAGATAACGCCTTGGTCTTTCCATGTGGTGGCTCACATTCTACCAAGGTTTCAAGTCGATTTAGGGGTCTTGTATATGGATGGTGCGGGAGGGAATAAGAAGCTCGCCTCGTTCGACCTGAACGTGGTCCCGGGGACAGGAAGCTCCTCCGTTGACAATAGCACGGTTCCGGCAATTAGTCGTCCCTTAAGTACGAGCTTGAATCTAACACTTTTTTCTTTTCATTGGAATGAACTATCCATATTCCCTGCCGTCAAGCTACCTATCTGGGCTATATGCCGCCTACTAGTAGTCTAAGTTATACTGCCGTGCCAAACCTATGCTATAAAGCTACCTCTCCTAACCTCCCCTCTTCGTTACCGGAAATAAAGTATTCCTAATCATTAAATAACTTCCATTATAGGCATGGCAACTAGTAATAAAACTATTTGACGTTGTAGTTGAAGTTTCAGTTTGAGACTTATGTTATAATATGAAAATATTCCAAGATATACTTTCTTCCTACTAACTTCCCTTTATTTACTTATGTAAAGTACTCGCCTCTTCCACCTATTTGAATAGTCCTGCTTTACCCATGTCAAACCTATTCTAGAAAGCAGCTACTTCTATATTACCCAAAACAAACCTACCCTCGGTTAACAGAGTGGCATGTACGAGTTTGAATCTAACACTTAGGCTAGGTATACCCCAGTCGTAGTAGAAGACTGCCCAGTATGAGGAAATCAAGAAATGTGAGCTTAATGCTGTCTGACCTGTCAAGTAGTAGTAAATATCTTTGACGTGCCAATAAAGTTTCTAGGAAATAATCCGCCCCAGTGCAAACATTTATTGAAAGAAAATCACTTTGCTAGAAAGCTATCTGTGCCGTATGCCTAGTCGTAAATAAAGGTCAATCTTGCCCAGCGTATCAGTACTGACCTGACCTATACAAACTGCCATGCTGGTACCTAAGGTAAGCACCGAACCATACATACTATTTAGTAGAATATGACATTCCTTTTCTCGCTAGGGTCAAAAAGCCAAGAAGTTTCATCGGATAGGGCGGCTACTTAAGATAGCAGATAGCGCCACAGCTCTTTAGTCGTAAAAAACAGAATCGGCTGATTACGTTTCAGGTTCAGTCAAAAACCTGGTGCAGAAGCTTGAGTAGGTTATGAAAAATCAGGAAAGTCTCCGCAATAGGATACGCTAGGATAGGCACCGGTCTATTAGGTTTCGAACGCCGGCATCTGGTATAGGTCAGTCAAGGCAGCGAGATAGTCAAAAACATGGTCATATTTACACGGAGAAAGTCATATCAAAGTTGGGCATCAGGATAACGCATGAACGATATGCTTCGCCGCATAACTAATAGAAAAAACCGGAGCTAGGCCATTGTGAAACGTTGTCACGGATAATCGGCATAGGGCTAGGGAAAGTCGGAAAGGTCAGTTACGAATAGATAGATGGGTTTATTTAGTAGAGTTGGGGAGGTAAGTACAGCTTGGTATAGGCATGGTTGCAAGAGTTTCTACACGAAAAGGGTATACGTATCTTTAGAACTTACGTTTCTTCGAGTAAGGTTTTGTTCTACACATTAGTAGTTACGAACAAAACCTCCACTCACCCAAAGAAAGGTAGGCAATCCATCCCATAAGTAGTTACTTTCCCATAACTTGGTTTTCCCACTTTGCTTGCAGTCTGTCCTTCCCGTCGTTTCTTTGCTACTTACGATATACGAGATCACCTTTTTCCTTTTCACTCTTCTATTTGGGCGGATCCTGTTACATCATTCACTGGTGATAATTGTTTCTATTTACCTACTAACCGGTTCGCTGTATCAAGACATGTCACCTTTGATGAAGAAAATTTGCCCTTTTTTATGCCTTTGAATGGCTGCTTTGGTATATCGACTCGTTCATTCACGAGCCAAGCGAGTTATTGCGTATCCGGATTCTTCTCCTATCCGCGTGGATGCCTATTCACAAGCAGTGACTGAAGCTTCTGCACACACAAGCCTATTCATTCGCAAACTGACCCAGCGAGTTACCAGCGAGTAACCTTTATCGTGTAGAGCCGCCCGCTAGGGTAGAGCCAGCGAGCTTAAGCACTAGCTTATCAAGAAATACGCCCCCCATATCCAGCTTCTGAGGTCTCTTTCCAATAATATGTTCATGCCAAAGCAGCCTTCACCATACATACCGAATGTCTTGAAAAAGTTGCACACGCGTCCTACCACCCAGCAGATATAGATTCTCGTTATAGTCACATCACCTTCTTCTTTCTGGTCGATACCATTAGAAGTCTGAACAATATAGGTCCCAGCACCAGCCAGCCTGCCTTATGCGCTCGAAAAAGACAGATTGGATGATTCTCGTTCACTCAAACCTCCGGCATTCCCTCTACTCAACCTTGCCTAGCTGCCCTCAGAGACCTACCCGGGCTACCAAGCCTAACAACCAAAAAAGCAAAAGGCCAAACCAGATTCTCATTTAGGGTATAAAGCCTACTCTCTCCTTTCAGATGAAATGGCATCGGTTCCCAATAGCAGCTGTAGGTGAAAAAAGATTTCAAACTCAGTGAGTAACTACTAATGTTACGAACAAAAGAACGCTACGCGCCTTTTGCTTTTGCTTCAAACAGACGACCAATCCCACAATTCTGTGTTTTTGAGGCAAATCCTCAGCCATTTCCGGCACGACGTGAGTGAGAGAATTACCACTCATCGTTCTTCTCTTTAGATAGAGAAAAAGTACTCGAGGGGTGAAATTCCACCCTTAGAGTATAAGAAGAAAAAAGAAGAAAAGCCATGATGTTTCCACTCCATTTTCATTACGAAGATATATTACGTCAGGATCTCTTGCTCAAACTGAATTACGCCAATGTTATGGAAGTTCCTGGATCCTTTGAAATAAGATTAGTACCAAAAGCAGGAGTCTCTGATTTCAGAGTCCAATTTTGGAAATTGGCTACGGAGGTTTTGTGCGGTCAGATATTCATACGGAAAAGCAGGGGCCCTGATTTCAAAGCAGGAAAGTCCTTTCGATCCAATCCATTCTTGGGGTCCAAAAAAGACACTGGATATGTAAGTAACTTTTCCCGACAAAGCGTTGTCCGCGGGCATGGAATGTTCAATTTTTTGGTAAGAATCTTGACAGTAATGTCTATTTTAGATTATCCGGTCGAAATACGGGAAAATTCCATTCAATTTGCTATGGAAACGGAGTTTTTAGAATTCTCCCCAGAACTGGAAGATCATTTCGAGATATTCGAGCATATTCGAGGGTTCAATGTGACTATTTGCACTTCGGCCAACACAAAAGATGAGACTTTACTACTGTGGAGCGGCTTTTTGCAAAAAGATGAGGTTGATGTCAACTAAGGTTGATGTCAGATAAGCGAAATCTACGAGATCACAAACGTAGATTGCTTGCAAATGAATTGAGACGAACTCTTCGAGCCTTTGTCAAGATACCGATCTTCCGTCTGATCTGCGGGAAAAACCTCGTTCGTTGTTGTCCAAGTTGCCAAGCAAGAAAGAGTCCCTTTGCACGAATCAGAAACCGATGTATTGACACGGGTCGCCCTCGTGGAGTAGATGAGTTCTTTCGCATTTCTCATATATCTCGTTTTTCGTGGATTCGCATCTCGAGGCTCTTTGATGGGTATAAAGAAATCGTCTTGGTAGAAAGCACCAAACCAATAGAACAAAGGTGAGCTCCGCAGCTGGTCCACAAGCAAGGGTTGTAGGTCTATTACCGTCCGGCTCCGGACCGAAACGGAGGAGGCATCCCAACTCTCCTTTCGTAGATGCTAACGGGACGGAAATCGAAGTGGGGGACCTATCCACCTCCCCAGACATAGACTACGTACAGGGTAAGATCACCGCGTAAACAAGAGAAAAAGTGACGAAATTCACCCAGCGAGTAACTACTAATGTTACGAGTTCAAAGGCGAGGGCCACTATCATACATTCATTTTTGGAGAAAACTCTTTTTCATGTTCACCCTGGAGTACTGAGGTTGTTCCCACCATTGAAGTCAGAGTCTGGGTGTGGCCCGAAAAAGAAAAAAAACACGTTCTTTATTTCGTTGGTAGAACCCACGCTAATATCATATGAACTCTCTGGTCGAAGTTGAGAACCCCTTTTTCGTTCGCAACATTAGTAGTTCCTCACTGAGTTCAAAAACAAAGAAATTCTCTCCAGCAAGAAAACGGATGCGCCTAACGCGCACCGGCTTTCGCGCAGGCAGCCGGTGCTTGTTGGAGACTGGGGGAAGAGGAGTACGATATAAAATAGAAATTATGGACCTATATCGTAACGCGGCCGAACGTAACCTTGGGGAGAGCAAGGAAATCTTTTTTCTGGAAGAACAGTTGAATGATTTGAAAAGAAAGGGAGTAGAAAGTGGAGCCTATCAGGATGCTCTAAGCATAACCCCGGGCCCCGCCAGCCCGCTGGATCAATTTGAAATTTTCCCATTGCTTCCTATTCAAATAGGAGACTTTTTTGTCTCATTCACAAATTCATCCTTGTTTATGCTGCTTACTCTCGGGTTGGTCCTACTTCTTATTTTGCTTGTAACGAAAAAGGGAGGGGGAAAGTTAGTGCCAAATGCTTGGCAATCCGTGGTAGAGCTTATTTATGATTTCGTGCTGAACCTGGTAAACGAACAAATAGGTGGTTCTTCCGCAAATGTGAAACAAAAGTTTTTCCCTTGCATCCTGGTCACTTTTACTTTTTTGTTATTTTGTAATCTTCAGGGTATGATACCCTTTAGCTTCACAGTGACAAGTCATTTTCTCATTACTTTGGCTCTCTCCTTTTCTCTTTTTATAGGCATTACTATAGTGGGATTTCAAAGACATGGGCTTCATTTTTTGAGCTTCTTATTACCCGCAGGAGTCCCACTTCCGTTAGCACCCTTTTTAGTACTCCTAGAGCTAATCTCTCATTGTTTTCGTGCATTAAGCTCAGGAATACGTCTATTTGCTAATATGATGGCCGGTCATAGTTTAGTAAAGATTTTAAGTGGGTTTGCTTGGACTATGCTCTTTATGAATAATATTTTTTATTTCATAGGAGATCTTGGTCCTTTATTTATAGTTCTTGCATTAACCGGTCTGGAATTAGGTGTAGCTATATTACAAGCTTATGTTTTTACGATCTTAATCTGTATTTACTTGAATGATGCTATAAATCTCCATTAAAACGTACTATCTTGCTTGCTTGAATTTCATAATTGAATAAAAAAGAAACAGCTAATTCAGCAAACGCCGACATTGAGACGGGAGCACCTTCGGAAGAAAAGCCTGCTTTGAAAACGATAAGGTATTTAGGGAAAGTTCTTTATGGTAGGCAGTAATGAATGAGCTTCTCTTGATAGTATACCAAAAGCGAAGGCAGCTCGGAAGAAAGTGGTAAAAGGCACGACGCTACTAAAGCGTCCGATGGGTACACGGGAGAGAGTAAGAAGGTGGAATCCCATAGGTTCTTGGTATTCCGCGCTGGCTTTTCAAGAGCGAGTAATGCTTTGTCTACAAGGACGATATCAACACACCTCTCCGGGCCATAGACAAAAAGAACTACTACTCGATTTGAAGGGCATTGCATTGAGGGACCGACTAAGTAGCTTGTTCTTCCCCGCCCGCGAGAAATAGATTCTCAAAGTCGTCTTGACAGCTTCTACTGCCGTGTCGTGTAAGGATGAACAATTCAAGCTAGGGACGAAGCTCGTACTTCTGGCAGGAAGAAAAAGGAGAGATTATTTCGATTTAGTGGTTGAGCTGAAAATGAAGTTTGGCCTGACTGCTTCTACAGCTAGGGATGAGAGCGATGAAAGTGGAAGAGGGTCTCGCCCGGCTAATTCATTAGATAGATTATTGACTGCTTCTCCATTTCCCGAGGCAGGAGAGCTTGGTACTCGAGAATCATGGATTGAGGATGAACTCTCGGATTCTCCACAGCGAGGATTTCGGTTTCCAATTTCATTGAGTTTGACCTCCTAGAGGAACTGCCAAGTTAGAGGAGCTGGGTGGGGGATTTCTGATTTGTTGTTCGCGGCATTCCAGTTGCTGTTTCTAGAGAACCCGTCTAGTAGTTTTGTGCCTCAATCTTTTCCGTTATTGGCACAGAAAAGTGAGTGGAATGTGTTCGTAAACAACTAATAATTGTGTTCGACATTCCAACGAAAGATGAGAAAACTCTTTTTGAATTTGATTTAACACCCGGCGAATCTTTTAGGTCGAATTCCCATATAAAGAGGACTTTGAAACAAAAGGAAAGGCAAGAGTGGGAGAGGCGCGTAGCGAAAGAGATTGTTCATCCGGCTGTAAGCAATCTTGCTTCTTCCTTGGTGTTCTAGCTTTATTTAATCCAGTTTAGGGTTGAATGAAGATTGACCCTTGTCCAGATGAGATTTGGAATTGAAAGTCAGATATGAATAGCAACTTCACTCCTTACGGGAGTAAGGTTATGGCATGCCGAGTACTCGTAGACCACTGTCCCATGCCACACGGGCATTGAAATGGCAACTAGACTAGTTATTAATTTCGTAGAATGGAGGGAGGAAAGAAATAGATATCTTTTCTCATTAAACAATGCATATTTTCTACTAAGATCTTGATTGTGGTTTTGGCTGTGAGTGAATGTTTCCCCCTTCTAAGACTATATACTTAACATAAGCTGAAACCAAGGTCTTGATCTTGCGTTAGTTATCTTGTTGTTCTACGGCTATTCATCTTGAAATACATAAAGGTTACTGTTGCTTGCACGTGCCAACTTAGAAAATGTACATCCCTCCCAAACAATGACAAAACTTTGCCCTTTGCCTCTCTGACACCTCCTGCCAGTGAAACCTCTACCACCTCAATTGCCTCAACTCTCACACTTCGTGGGAAAGAATTTCTTGGTGCTTTTCGTTCGTAACATTATACGTTACTCACTGGCTCAATTTATGAAATTCTTTCAAAATGGAAGGGTTCCTTTTCTATTTCTGTGGTGGTGTGTAAGAAGGGAACACTCCTCTCCTGTCAAGCTGTTATCGTTAAGCCGAAGCACCTAAGGACAAATTCCAATACAACAAGAGCTAATGTTTCAATAAGAACGTTCTACTCAAATCCAAATGGTATATAGAATATGAGTTCGCGATCTCTGAGACGGTGGACATGCTCTGTCTCAGCAAAGCCTAGTTTCGGAAGATTGAAACGTTTCATTTCAACTCGTTTTTGACAGAAAAAGTCTAGTTCTTAATTGCTTTTCTTATTTGACAAGAATTCTCATGAAAATGGAGAGAATCAACATCACTGTGCACGAGGCCTCTCTTGCTAGAGGAAATGAGTTGTAGCCCTACGCGGGCGGCGGATTGGCATAGCTATGTATGTGGCCAACTTAAGTCAAAGCAATTCCATGATAGTAACACATGATTTAGTTTCCTACAAATTGACCCTTTCAAGAGTTTCTTCACCAATCAAAGTACCGATAGTGAGCTGACTGGTACATTATGCAAACTCGAGCCCCTTACCTTGATAACAACACATGATTCAATTTACCTCTCATGTTTTTGTTCGCAAATTTCCTCAATTATCTGTTCGTAGTGGTACAAGCGTACAATATGGGAACTGGCACTCCCCTGTATTACTGCATTTCTCTTCCTGTTTATGGGAATTATTACTTTTGCCATATAACCTGCGTATCGCTAGGTTCATTACAATAGTAGAAGAGTGCATTTATCTCTGAGAAACTATACTGAATCAGGTTTGATTAGATGTTTCTGTTGATTCAAAATCAAGGCACGGAGCGATAAAGGCTCGGGTATAGTAAGTGGACAGCTTCCTGGCAAACATTGCGTTAGTAAGAAAATTCTCGTGGACAGAAGGAGTATATGTGGGAATCCAACTAATAACTACATGACAAGCTAAAGATGCATCCGTCTGATGTCTAAAATGGGCGAAGGTTGCTCTCATGCTCTTAGCTCGATCCCTAGCTTGCTTATGAAATACTACTTGCCGAAACCGGTTATTCCTTCCAAACCACTTTTTGACCAGTGCTTGGCTAACTAGGCTCTCCGTAAATACCTATAAAACGAAACCAGTGAATGTCTGTACCAAGCTAGCAGCTATTTCTATTTCATGCTTCTACTCCGGCTAGGGTATCCAGATGCCTATACAGATGCATATTTGTATGTAACAAACCTTTCCCATGCCTATTTCTAGTCCTATCCCATCTCGTTGACAAGAAAAGACATCTAGTAGCTTGCTTACCAAAGCATGCATAAGTTTCATCTTTCTTTTAGAATGAAAAAGAAATCCTAGCAATAAGCAGCACTTGCCTTGCCTTTCGCTTTGAACTGACTTCTCATTTGTTCACTTTAGAAGAAGCACTTGTTATTTGTGTACTTGCTTTCTCTTGAGCTTTTCCGTTGTGAACTTGTTTGTTCAAGAAGCAATACAGTTCACTAGAGAATAAGCACTTGTTATTGATTCAGCACTGTGAGTTGTTTGCGAATAAGCACTTTCAGCACTTGTTGCTACAAACTACACACACTATATACGATACCTGTTTCAGTTCACTACGTTCTCTAAGAAAAATAAGCAATTAAGTTCAATACTAACAATAAGCTGTTCTTTCTATAAGCACTAGTTCTTTGGCTTTTCTTTCCGCCCACAAAAGATCGATTTTTTCTTTCAATTGTTTGTATCAAAAAAGAGGGTCTCTTGATGAATAAATACAGCGTGTTCCTTTTAATTGCAAACACCTTTCGTTGTTCACGAGTAGTAAGATTTTGGGAAGAAACCACCGATGGACATGTTTTTCATGTACTCTTTGTTATAGGCTCTGGACTACAATGGAAGAACGTTGATGCGAGCTTTCATAAAAGACTTATCGATTCCAAATACAATTTGATTCCGCGCAAGTCATTCACAAAGGGGATTAAGTATATTCTTGGAGTTGATCAGCAACCTCTATTTTGGAACTACACTCAAGCTAAAGCTATCAGAATGCTCGAGCTACAGCAAATCAAAAAGAGGGGCTACTCCCACTTAGACATTCCAGATACAGCCGAGTTAACTAAAGGATCAAGCAATGGTATGGAAATGTCAGATACGGGTCGTCATAATAATGAAAATAGCCCAGAGCATGATTTGGGTCAGTTGAGGTTTCATTCAGCCACCTTTTTGTGTTTTGATCTGATCTTTGTGCGTAGCTTTCTCTATCACGTGCCTTGTCTGATGAAGCTTCTGGAGGAGCTCGTATGCAAGAAAAGAAGGATCAGCTTAATGCAGATGGCTCAAATCTCTTCGATTTTATTGAATTCTCAATGAAATTATTACTTCTTTTTGTATTGATGCTGCGAAAAACCAATCCAATCATTCTTAAGATTCGGCTGTTTCAACAAGGAAGATTGAGCTTCTTCGGTCTCTCCTTTCTTTCAAAGCTCTAATGCTAGCCTGCGGCATATCGCTGGGCAAACGAACCTCATTGCTGGCTCGGAGAGATCGAAGTGTGACCTGTGCTACCTATTCTAGTGGCTGTGGTGCTGGCATTGTATAAACTCCCTTTTACTCTCTAAAGAGTCCATTTGAGCAATGGGACGACGAGTAAAGTCTCTTGCCATCAAAGGGCTGACTTTGACTCGTAATAAGATTCCAAAGCAAGAGCAAAGAGAATTCCAACTCTTTTTCACGGGTTTTTTAATAAAGAAGCACTGGGGCGAAGCGAAGGCATGCATGTCAAGGCGCGCAGCGGTCAAAGAGTTATGGATGGGAGTATGCTCACAAAAAAGAGATAGATCCTGAGGTATTGCTTATGAAGGAAGCTCGCCTATCTGTTCAGGAAGGTCTCTAATAATAATTCATAAAGGATCGATACTTTGGAAATCAACAATAAACTACGGCACTACGCTACAACAAAGAAGCAAACTCGGTGCAGCTTAGTGACATCAAAAAGCTGCAAGAAAACAATTTCAGATCCACATAGGGAATAGAAAGTGTCGTGGCGGGCAAAGAAGCAGAGATGGTGGATGTGGGGATATGTAACGCTGTAGGCAATGGTGAACAGATCATATTTTGGAAGGATAGCTGGAGCATCAAGAAAAGAGAAATCTGAGGATCGTACAAGAAAGTTGACTAAAGTGAAAGTGGAAAGAAAACTCGAGAATCAAAAACTGCTCTTTTATTCCCGCGAAACGTAAGTGGGATCAGACCCTCTTTGTGGATATGCGCGAAACATAGTCTTTCATCAGCTAGGGATGGATCGTATCCTATCTCTATCTTCCTATGTCATTCCAAACCACTAATTTGAGACAAGAAAGTCAGTTATCTTTTGGTTAGAATATTCAATGAATAGACCCATCTGTAGATTGATTCACTTCTTTTTGCAAATGGTTGGACTACTTGACTTATCACAGAGAGATTTGCACCAAGGGGGGGCTCGTGCTCATTCTTATTGGCTTGTGGAAGAAATGCCAATTGTTGAGTTGAAAGATTACCCGGGAGGTATCGATATAGATAGACATTTGGAAACGATCGATTCCTATATTCCATAACAGTATCGCTGAAATTGCAGAGCTTAGTCTCTTAGTGCTTAGCTTACTCCAGCATACCTTCTTAGTTGAAAGTCTTCTTAGAGTTTTGAGAAATACCTCTTCCTTTCTATCTCTCGCTTGTCTTGATTGGGGTACATAACTAGCTGCTTGAAAGGGGGTATGTCAAAAAATGTCATTCCAGGCACTCTGAAGAAAGATACTGGATCTCTCAAAGAGAGGCATTCTATACCGTGGAACACTTCCAGAGGGTATGTCATCAACGAAAAAAAGAAGGATACTCACCTCAAAGCTTGGACCAGAGAGACTACCAGGTGAGGCAACTTATCTTTCTCTAGCCCCCCTACTAAGCTCATTATGCTTAGATAAGGAACTATTCAAGCTTGACTTTTGTACATGTGTGTGCGAAACTTCCTACTCCCAAATGCTTGTGAAGGTGTGAGCCTACTTATTGAACTATTCCGTTGTTTGCAACACCGCTGCGCGCCTTACTACTAACTCGTCTATCTCACCTTGGTACCCTTATTTTATGAATTAGATTGCAGAACACATATAAGAGAGCTTATTCACTTTGGCTGTTCTTTCGGTGAGTTTAGAATGAGAAGCTTGATCCTCCATCCCTCCTGCTCGATCCCTGGCTTGAAAAAGTCTCGTTATTGAAAACAAGTTCGTTAACACAACAAGTGATTACTTTCCTACGGGCATTTTGGCTATCTTTCTCTTCCAACGGTCTGCTTTACCCTTCGATTCTTCCAGCGATTTACCTGTGACTCACCTCATCACCTATGACCAAATACCGACAACGCTTTCCAAAGCACTTGATGCATCCTACTTGTGGAGCTTTTCCTCTATCTGTCCGGGTGGCTTTCCCATGATGAACTACTTCGGTTAATCCATCTGTTCGACTTCTTCAACTGCCCGCTGACCCATATATGGTGTACTATTACATACTTTTTCTTTGGTTTTTCTCATCAACTAGTGTCTTTTTTTTCATTTCATTTGGTTCGTCAATAGTGTGTTGTTTTCAGTGGAATACGCGCAAGTAGGACGTTTTGACCGGTGTTTCTTCCTTTTTTCATACAATCGGAAAGTCGTACGAGGGAAATCCATGAGTAGGACGATTTGACGGGGTTTCCTACTTTATACATCTGGTATGAGGGGCGCGAGACTCTGCTTGTCAGTAAATTACCTTCCTGGGGCCAATTCAGATTCGCATATGCGGAGGTGCAACTGAGAGTATCATACACCCCAAGAAAACTAGCTAAATCCTCAACGCCAAAATCGATATGGCGACCAAATAAGAAAGAGGTGGCGCTAGGGCGGTCATGATGATCGTAAGAGACACGAAGGTTGGCTACACTACTTCCCGCTTTAATAAGCTATCTTTCTTTCTCCCGGAATAACAAAGTATTTGATTGAAGAAGACTCACCATCAGAAATGGGAATTGATAAAAAGAATGGAGTGGTGTGAAGTTACGCATTTCTCGATGCTTTTACCGCATTTATATAATATATTTCTAGAGTCAGATGAATGTGCCGCTTTTTCAATTTGGGAGTACACACTGTCAGAAATGATAGTCCATGGGGCAAATTCCATTCGTTACAAAGATAACCCACTAAACAGTGACTATGCATTACTTCCTGCGCTCTATAGGTAAGCCCATTAGGTAGGTAGGGTAACAAAGGGTCGGCTGGAACAATAAGATAAAAAGCAGGACCTATAAGTAAACAAAGCCAGGCTATTGTTTCTGGCTGCAGTGGCTTGGTGTTGGTAGGCGCAATACCTTACGAGTAGAGTGTCTATTCTTGAGTGAGAAAAGTGGGTTTCTTCAGTCTGATCGGCCCTCTACTGAAAATAGCTTTGAACTGATTGCTTTCGACTATTTATTTAGCTATTCACTACTTCTTTCTGCAAACTATGTTCTTTATCTATTTCAACGCCGATTAGTAATATGGTGAATACAGAATGTAATAAATGCGAATGAGTGTCTAAACAAAGAAGTGTGGCTTGCTCTTTTTAAGAAAGGCTGAGAGTTGTTGGTCTGATGACTAGGTCTAAAAGAGCTCGGGTAATTCAAATAGGCAAGGTAAACTTCCTCGGCTCACGTACCAGCCCGGCTCGCTCAATGGTAACCAATCAAACTAGACTGAAATGAATAGCCGCGACACTAATATATTGATTCTGCTAATTACGGATTCATTTAGCAAAAAAAGCACACAAAGCAAGTTGTGAAACTTAAGGTTCACATACCCACCCAAAGAGAATCTGAGGCCCTTCCTTACTTCGTCTTAAATGGCAGACTACTCTTTTTCCTATACCTCAAAGTGTACCTTCTTCTTGAAATAGCTTGACTTTCCTTTGGTATGGCTGGGCCCAGGAGACGTTAGTCTTGTGGGCTGGGTACTGTGCTCGTCTCCGAGCGAGCTGTCTTTTGTAGCAGTACAAAACCTAACCTATTGGATATTTATGATTTGAACTTATACATAATAAATCTTGTGGTGCGCTTTTTCCTCCCTCCACAGCAAGCCTTGAGAGCTTCGCCTTTCCCATACAAGAAAAGAAGACTTGAGCTGACTATCTATGGCCAATTGGTTTTGAAAGGGAAATTGGTCTTGCCCCTTACTTTTCGTGGGTATACTTTCGTTGTGCTAGAGCTATGATTTCTAGTGTGTGTGACGAGCCGGTCAATTTCAATATGCTCCTTAGGTCCACCTAAAGCTTAGCTATAATCGGTGCGATCTCCGTTCATGTGGCTAAGAAAAAATACAATGTCTACCGCTCTGCCTTTTTCACTTGCTTTCTATTGAGGTTTCACTCAAGCCTCAGACTTCTTTTGACTCTCTTCCCTAGCTGCTCCCCGCTCTAGAGAAGAAGCAACTTGTTCAGGTCGGGACAAGCCTTCCTTGCAGACCAGAGTAATAGGCATCATATGGAGGTTGGGAGACTAGAGCTACTGGCCCCGCTCGCACGCAGTGAGACTCAGTCTTCTCGGGTCATAGAGAGGTGCGCGCCAAGAACATCTCAATAGCCAGATCTACTTTTTTGGAATCAAGCCAAAATGACTAAAAAGAATAAAGCTTACCCGAACCAAAATGATAGATTTTCTAGCAGGTAGAATTCTGGTTTTTCTCTGCAAAGCGTCAGTCGGATGTTGAACTTATTGATTAGTGCTTTGATTCCGAAAAGGTACTTGGCGAAACCTAGCGTAAAGATATCCATATTCTATTTTTCATGAGTTGAGACAGAAAAGAGAGTAGTGGTTTGCCCAGAAAAGAGAGCTCTGATAACTACAGGTAGCATTACATGCGCTAGGTTCGTCGTCTATAGTAGTGTGATAAAAGGCTAGGTGTAATATGAATGGATTTTCAAGGTACGAGTTTTCCTTTCAATTCGTGTAGCGAGGTCTTCTTCTTGCTTTTGTGCCCTAGCATTCTACTGGAAACAGATAGTCTTTCCCATCACTCCAATCTTGACTTTCCTACATCACAAGCCCTTGACTCTAGTCTCCCTAACGCGAATTCCAACTACTCTACCCTTTTGTCATTGTTTATTAACGTTTGCTCGCCTATTGTATCACTTCCTATCTTTTTCAATTCCAACTTGACTACTGACTTTCCTCTCATTTCCTCGCTTACTTAATAAATCTATCAAAGTTCGCCATTGATTTTTTCTTTGACTAATCTCATTCTACCACACCACTAAGTCTGACAAAGAAATGAAGAATCACCAAAGTATTGAATTGTTGAATAAAGACTCGCTTATTTTAGTAGCTCCTTAGGCTGCAAAATTGCCCATTTATTATAGGTATTAACTTAATTACTACCAACAAAGAGTATAGGCACTTGAATCATTTGTGAGTGGGGAGAGGATGCATCTTGGAGGCAAGGCATAAGAGCATATTGGTTTAATAACTATGTCATTCAAAACACACAGACACACACCCGCAAAGAAGGCGAAGACTGCTTCGATTTACAAATAGCCGCCCCACTCCATAGAATTTTCTATGAACCAGGTAAGTCCTCCAGTTTTCAGCCGTCAAAAAGTATGCTTTTCCAAGAAATTCACTGAGAAGATATTCCTTCTCCTTTGACTTGACTCAAATAAATGCTGCATTTGTTTTGGAATTGAGGCATACAGGTTCTCTTGGTTCAATGCTTTTCCTAAACTGAATGTTTTCTTATATTGAGCTAGTACAAATATTTGACAACTTGTAGGTGCATTATCATAATTCCTTTTTTGTTGGAACGAATCGTATATGGATTGCATTCTTTTTGAATCAATTCTTTTTCGTAAGTTTACAGACCTCTATTCTTTATTCCCAAGGCTTGACTCAAATAAGATAGAGGTCTTCCGTCTTGCATAAGCACTGCACCAATACCGACATCACATGCATCTTTCTCCAGTAGAAAGGTTTTTGAAAAGTAAGGAAGTGCTAAAACTGGTGCATGCGTCATGGCACTCTTAAGCTGCTAAAATGCCATGTCTTCCTCTTGTCCCCAATTCCACCCTCCTTTCTGCAATTGCTCCTTGAGTGGTTTACTAATGATGCCATATCTCTTTACAAACTTCCTGTAGTATCCCTTCCCAAGAAACCACGCAATTCTTTCAGAATAGAAGGTCTAGGCCAACTCTTTCTAGCTTCAACCTTTCTTTATTGATCAACTAGCGCATCATATAAACTAGAGGAAATTCTGCATTGTCATGTCGAAGTTTGCCCCCATTAGGAATATCTTGAAAGGTTATATGTACGATTCAATTCATCGTAACAGCTTTTGTTCCATAGCTCTAAGAGGAAAGAGAAGTAAGAGAAGTCAAAGAAAGAGTCAGCCCGGGAAAAGAGGAATTTGACCCAGGCTATGAATCCAAAAAGGGAATAGCGTGAATAGCTTCATAGGGATGCAAATACCTAGAGGAGTAGAAGCCGGGAATAGTATACATACCTACTAGACTAAGAGCTCTAGACCTGAGTTCTTGGCGTTACCCTAGATATCTATCCAGGGTATGATTCTCAAAGCATCAACGAGTAAACCTGTCTATCAGTCTACTTCTTTGACTGTGAGCAATCCTGTGGGATGTTACAATTATCCAATCTTTGGCATAGCATCCTTTTTTTCAGTAAGCCTGTGGCTACGACTAGATCGTTCCAAAGGTATCAAAAAGAAGGGTTTCCACTCGGGATCACACGAAAGAGGAGAAGTAGCCCTACACTTCTAAGTAGTAGGAGGGGGGAACCATCAAGCAAAGAGCTTATATAGACTCTCATACCATTACGAGATCTTCTGGTGCGAAAGCCTTTTATGATTGATTAAGAGCAACTCACTTCGAGTATGGGAATGTTGTAAATGAGTACCTTAGAGAATATATTAACCATTCATTCAGAAAGCATCGATTGATTTACATCAACCTTCTTCTATCAAGGAAAGTGAAGCTATCACAGGCATACAGACATACGAATGCATCCACCAGTATGCAATAAAAGAAGAGTTTGTCGCGGAATTGGCATGTGTAAATGGGGAAATATCAAAAAGTTCTTGAAATTCGAGTGCCAGCTAATCCGTTTGGTTAACCCCGCCTAGAGCTCAACCCTGCGGAATTCCTTTTTCGAGTGAAGTGAAATGGAAAGATACCTTTTCTTTCAATCCGGCCCCTTCAGTCAATGAAAGCCGGTAAGTAAAAGGTCTAGCTTGAATACGCACTCGCTAGTCTTATCAGAAACTGCTCATATCGTTCCCTTTGAATGCGTTTCTCCATGATATCCACGTTGGTAGAGAATTGGGACTTTGTTCTAGACTCATCTGCAGACACAGCACATCAACGTTCCTCCCCAACGAAATGCGGATTAACACTGGCCTGGAATGAAGGCAGACGAAGACCTCTATTAGAACGAACTCCCCTATTTTTGATAATAAACCAACACCAACTCCAACTTCAGAATCATCAGGAGAAGCGGATGCTTAGGATGAACCAGGAAATGGAAGCGAACGGATGCCCAATAAGAAACTACACCAAGACAAGAACTTATAGAGTGACGCGAGCATTGAAAGGAAAACTTGTTTGGGACTTGAGATTTAGTCTCCTTTTTTTCATGGGAGGCTCGCAGAGGAACTAGTGGAAGATATGACCGAATTACTCTTCAAGGGAGATTTCCTTTGGGATTGAAGATGGGGATTAGATCACAACTTCTTCACGTTGTACCATACCGGCGAAAGGAAAAAACACGCAGAATTTCTTTGTGTTAAGCTAATGAAAATAATGATTCTTACTTCAAAATTGTAGAGCAGAGAACATAAGAATCAGGAGAGGGCTGCCACATGTTGACTTTGCGCTTGACCCAGTGAGTAACGTATAATGGGGGATACACTACTAATGTTACGCTCCGGGAAAGAGAACCACAAAAGGAAGTAGAAAAGATTGAAGCTCCTTGCTTCAACTAAAGAAAGTCATAAGTAATGAGAATCTTACTATTCTGTCATTCTAAGTGCCAGCAATCGACGACACAAAAGCCTTCCATTTCGCCTCTCAGAAAGGCCATCTGGACGTGGTCCGTGTGCTCCACTCATCCGGTGCATCGGTCGAAGCGGCAAACAGGAAAGGCATGACCTCGCTCCTGAAAACTTGAAAAATGAAGTCATTTCGACGAATATCTCTGACTGGTGAACCAACTCCACCTGGTGGGCAGTAGCGTACTTCTTTCTTTTTCAGAAATAGAATGTTGATTACTCGATGTTCGCTATGACAGGAATACCGATGCCCGTTAGCTATAATCAACAGGAAGATCCAGCCATCCGTTCAATAACGAAAACCACTCTAGGCTATCTTGGCCTATTCGATTCTAGCGCGGGTTTCGCCAAGAAAAACCCAATCCTTGCAATAGTTTTCTACACATATCTTACTTGATAAGTGGGACCCACCAATCCCGTCTCTCACGTCTTTCTTGTATAAACATACGGATCTACATACACTTTGAGTTACTTGCCAAGCCATCACAAACGGATCGTACTTTCGCAAAGAAGATGTTTGCTGAACCTCTACTCACCCGTGTTTTTTGTGAGCCCGTACTCCGTTTTCTATGTCAAACCAATGAAAATTGAACAGTACTAAGTGATTATTTAATCCATTGTACCTACATTCTCTTATTTCTTCAATGATCCCTTGCCAAAACTGTGGTACCAGGTTGACAGCTAGTACCTCCTTCCTGGGACTTACCCTAGTTGAAAGAGTTGAGTTGTATCACTAGTGGCTGAACATCATACAATTCTTTCTGTGTTGCTTTGCTTTTTTGACTATTCTAACTTCTTCCCGTCCCGAACTTCACATCAAAATACCATGAGCGAATCATATCGCATCCGACTAAGTTCAGTGACTTCCCTATAGGGCCGGAGGCGGTAAGCGGATAAGGAAAGAGAAGCATCGGGAAGCTGCTTATTTGAGGAAATCTCAAAAGTCTAGAAAGACCGGAAGAGGTTTTTGAGCTAGCTAGGCATAGGTCAACAAGTAGTTGTTTCCAAGGGTTTATGAACCTACTCAAGTAGAGGCTTTTGCACCGGAGTAGTGAGTTTCATAGACCTTTTTGAGTATAGTCCTTCACAGAGAGGCTTTCACCGGCTAAGTAGTAGCTTGGCAAGTCAAGTAAGCTAGGCATATGCGTTACGTTGTAAAGTAGGTATAGGTTTTGAGAAATATGCATGCATGGTAGTCGCACCGATTTCTTTCATCACTTTATCTCTCCACCCTTTTACTTAACCTACAAAAAGTCCCCCTTTGTATCTTACGACCCCAATGTTGGAGACAGCGAGTCGGCTTCTAGAACTCCTTCACTATTTCCTCGTAACCAGCATCTCCCTTATAGCGAAGAGTCTGGTCCGGTACCCAGTGAGTAACTACCTTTTGAACTCAGTGAGTAACTACCTTTTTCACTCGTAACATTAGTAGTTACTCGTCTGTTACGCTTTTGAGAGATACACGAACGTAGTGTATCTCTCCAAAAGGAACATTAGTAGTTACTCGTCTGTTACGAACGAAAAGCCTTCTAGGCTTGTTTATTCACTCGCTGCTTCGTCTTTGCCGAAATCTCTTTTCCCTACTCTGTCTACCCATGAAATAGTTACTTGCTTATCTTTTTCTACGAGGACCACCACAATGTTCGTATTTCATTAATGCAGGAGTCTAGCCTGAGATAGATGAGAGAAGGAATGCCTTTTGGATGCTCTAGGCCAGCTAGAATTCCTTAACTAATAGAATAAATAGCCGAGTCAGTATGATAATTTGGTTTTTGAAGCAAGTTTTGACCTCACTCTATGTTTCGTAGGACTTCACAAGTCAATGTTCCTTAGGACTTTTCTTTCTGTTTTTATGTATGTATCAAACCCATTTTCATTATCTTCGCTACAGCCTGAGCCAATAGTGGAATTAGAAGCTCTTCACTATAACGTGTGGTATTCACCGAAATCAAGCCTAAACTACATTCTCTCATTCTAAAAAAGACTAAAGTGAAGGAAGTCGCTCACGCACAAAAGATATGGATGCCTATTAACATTGCTTCTCCCGATCCGTGAGTAGGTAGCGTGAGCAAGGATCTGCCTAGATCTAGTTCATTTTTTCTTTTTGGATGCGCGCTTGCTAACTAAAATCTTCACATGACAGTTGTAGTCATTGAATTTTGATTATGTATGGAACTCAGCCCAATCGATTGGCTACAGTGTGCCCGCCCCGGATACATATATGAGAAAGTGGATGGGGTCTTTGATCAGTTTGTTACTGAATTTCCAAATAATAGATTGAAAGCAAAGAGAGAAGGAAATAAGAGCTAACTCTAGTAGTCAAAACCCAGAAAGCCTTTCCAAAGCTTTCGACAAAAAGAAGAACTCGGCTCCTTGCCTAAACTATGTTTTATCCTTCTTTCAGTTCAGTAGGATATCCCCGCCTAAGGCTTGAGAGTGTCGAGTCACTCTCCTAAGTGTAGGTGTCTCCACACGTGGGTTTAAGGAGTCAATCAATTGAGAAAGTGATTCACACACAATGTGGTCCTATATAAGATTTTGCTGCTAGCTCCAATTACCTACATTCTCTTTATCTTGTCAACGATCGAAGCTCCAAACCGCTCGATTCCGAGAAAAGAATCGATATGCGCGAATTAGCTGAATAAGAAAGAGACCTGACTAAGGGTAAGGGTGTGTCTGTCCCTACTACTATTTATAGCCCTCTTTTCGTTCGTAACATTAGTAGTTACTCACTGGGGAAAAACGACTATGTTCTAAGAACATTGGAATGAGGAGCTCATGCAATCTCAAGAATAGCGGAGTGCCTGAATAAGAAAGAGCGCGATTGAACAAGAAGGCTTTGCAGAGGAGGATTGCCCCCCAGACTGACCTAGTCGTCCTTGACTTGCTTCGGAAAGAAAATACCTAGTACTTGTTTACCTTTCCCTTGCTTGACTCAATTCTATGTCTTTCCCTTCTGTCTTTCTTCTCCCTGCAGCTAACACGGGGTTGGAGACCTGGTTGGAATCTCAGGCGCTCTTGTGGCAAAACAAGGAATCCTAAAGCAAAAGCAGTTATACCTGAGTCAAAGCCAAGATAAACCCTGCAGCTAAGAGTTCCGAGTCTTGTTGCTTTCCTTTACGCTATTGTTCCTAGGAGTTCCCTACTACTCTCTCTCCTTTTCTAGTCGGCTTCAATTTTTGACAAAAGTGAAATCGTTCGTTCTTAGTCAATATCCGCCAAGAATTCTCTCAACAGTGGTTCTTTAATTAGGCAAATCGTTACTCCAGAATTCTCTATTCTTAACAACGTTGCTTTTTCTAGGGAAGGCTGTTTTGACTGTTAGTCTCTTGAATTATGTTCTCTCCTCAATAACGCGGCATGTTGATACTGCTCGTCCCAGATCATTACCCCCCCATTGTAGAGATTGGCGCTCCTGGAAAAAGATTGACATGGTCAAATAAGAGGCAACACCACTTTGGTAAATCGGGGGAATCCATCCAGGTACGAGTTTCATCCATCCTCTTACCAAGCAAGAGTGACTCTCACTGCTCAGATTCAATGTCAGAGTGCCCACTCACTTCAGATACGGAGATGCTAGTAATGATTTATTCACTAAGTCTTAACTTGAAGTAAGTCAATCTGCGGAGCGTCGTCGATGAAAAGAGTTTTCTTCCCTCACTTAAATAAGCCAAAGTCGTCTATCTATTCCTTTCGTCTATTCAATTCGTAAATGCTCCAGAGTAATTCGCCGATGTGCACTCCAAATGGGCCCACTTCTTTCCTTATAGTAATTACCTCAAATACCAGGTCGTCGGAAGGAAGGAAAAAGCGATGCAGCAAAGGAAATTCGCCGCGCAAGTCAAGCAATCCATCCACACGTTTTGAAACCAACCACATAATGAATTAGTTTGGAAATGGCAGCCAAGTCACTCACTGGAAATGCTATCCACTGGCTATAGTGGAATGAACAAGCCAGGAGCAGGTATTCCAATGGGATAAACCCCTTAATTCACAGAGGGATCTCAAGCAAGCAAGTCAACGAGGCATCACTAACTTGATCAAATACTAAAGTGCGGATGGATATTTCAATAATCTCTTTTTCTGGGATTGGGGCCGGCCTACCTAAACTATAACCTAGTGAAAGCGCTTTAGACTTTCTTTATATATAGGTCCTGCCTTTCGGTATAGATAGTGCCGGAGGGTATAGTGTTGGTTCATAGGGTGGAAAGGGCTCTTCCTTGCCTACCTAGCTCAATCTTCACATATCAATACCTTTCGTAGGTAAGCAAGAAAATCGAAATACCCTTCTTTCGTGGGTAAGCAATAACATAAAGAGTACTTTCTGACCATCTAGAAGAGAAGTTTTGAAAAGACCAAGCCTTGGTTGGAAAGAGAATGTCAAGGGTGGAAAAGGGAGAACATTGAATGAGCTTCCACTTTCAGTTCCGTATCTCTGGAGACCATGGACCTTACTAGGATGGTTTACCAAATAGATTTCTCAGCTCATGGAAAAGCTATTAAGAAAAGTAGTGAAGCAATAGCATCTGGAACTGACCACTGCCCGCCCTACTATCTATACTTACTACTAAGGCTCATAGCCAAAGGGCTCTGACTCACAAAGCACGGCTCTGACTCCAAAGGCAAGCAGGATTGAAAAAAAGCAAGACCTGTCTCAACCGATCTTCTTTCTCCTGGAGGGAGTACTGATACAGATCATGAATTTGGAATATTCTTTCGACTTCTTATTCCAGCCAGATCGATCCCCTAAATATGAAAAAAGACATAGGCGATGAAAGCTACAAATTCAAAAGTACGGGCAGGGCTTGAACGAACATTTCACCTCCTCATATTGCTGCTTTTATAGATATCTAATAAGTGGAGCTGAGACCGACCTTCTTAACATCAATCAAAGTGTTGACTCTTCTGCTGCTACAATTCTTCATAATAGACTCTCTATCTAAATAATATAGTCTCACTCCGGGGGGACTCACAGTTAGGTAGGACCTTGGTTGGCGGCTCACTCTTTTAGAAAGCGCCTTAATACACTACCTCCTCCTCGCCTAATACCTTAGGCTGGCACACACTGTATTCCTTAGGCTGAGTATTCCTTTCTCTGTTTACCAAAGTCTTTCTTTCTATCTAACTAAGTGGATGGACGGACTTTTCTTCTTAATATTATGTTGAATGAATAGATCCGCGTTTTCAACCGAGAAATCAATAAGTTCTTCAAGTCATAGGCACGCATGTTAGCATTAAGACTTTTTTGGGGTACGTACGAATAGAATAATGCGAATAGCTGGCACCCGTAGTATAATGAAATAGGCGGTAGTATGTATAAGAGGTTAGGAAAGAAGAAGACGAATGATTGCTTTGCTGAATAGAGTTCACGCTGCCCAGACTCTTCTGTTCTATCTCAAAGAAGAAGTTCTCGGCGCACTTGAGAGTGAAATGAAGGAAAGATGCAGTTAAGCCCGGGAACAAAAGTCATCTAGCTATATGAAAACACACATGCCCTTGAAATCGTATGAGCGTATGAAACATCAAACGGCTATCTCGATTCGGAAATGCGTAGGAAATGAACTCATGAAAAGCCTACTCTTTCATTAGATGCATTTTCTCTTATATAGTGGCACTTCTTTCTTGACTCGAAAGCGTATGACACTTCCACTTCAATACATCAATTTTGCTATCTATGATAATATGCTCCCATGATCTCTTCTGAAGCCTTATCTCCTTGGAATCGTATTTACGCGCCCAGTATCAAGCACGCCGGGTGATGAGGAAAGAAGGGTCTGCTTCCACCCCCTCAAGCCGCGAGCATAAGCTGGTTAATGGGCTTGACACGTATCCAGATTCCATACCCAAATCTACCAGGGATGCCTTTGAATTGGCATGTCGAGGAAATTGCATCTCGTTTTGATACCGACCAAGTGAGTAGTTCTCTCAGATTTCTCGGGAGGGCGCAATCTCGTAGAGCGTTAACTGCCATGGAGTAGTCCCAAAGGGGGCGGCTAAGTGCTCATCAGCTGACGTGCCTTAGCGAGCTGCAATGTATCTCGCATCTGACGATGCAAAGTCTCGGTCGGAACACAAGGGTTTTGTTCACTATCAAGCATCTTAACATGCCTTTCCAAGCTCTACGTCTACACCATTTTCAAATGGATGTGTAACCTTACTTACTTGGAAGCGCACCGACAAGCTCTCCTCACTTTTGACTGAGAATGTATCGTGCGGATAATTCTCTTTGAAAGATGGTACTGAAAAAGGACAATGCTCTCATTTCATCTATCTCAATGAAGGTCAAAGTTGGGTGGAGTCTCATTCTTTCTCCTTTGCAGGGATTTTGATCTTCTCAACCAACCGTCTTAGATAGTATGTTTCGCTTGTGAAGTATGTAGACAATTGAGTTGACCAGTTCTTTTTGACTTTGAAATCGTCTGGAAGTGTGAAAGCTTTTTGGGCTAATGCCGTATTTTTTTGCCTATGTTCAATTCTCATTGAATGTGCCAGGTCTGGCTCTTTTGGAAATAGTAGCAATGGAAAGTGGTTGTGAAACTTTGCTTACAGACATTTTCCCAAAGAGTCCATTCAGTATTGATTCATGGATTCGTTGGGTTAGCAGTATGGTATTTTCTTTGAAGTGCTCACTCAATGTCAAGGTCCAAGCTTTTTTTTCACTACTGCTTATTAATAGAGTGTTGAATACTTCTTATTTCAGTTATTTACTTGTCCAGCAAGGGAAGCACTTACACATATGTATGGTGTGAAGTGGGTGATGCGGTGCTACTGGAGAGAAGGGGAGTGAAGTTTCCATTCTGCAGAAAGAGGAAAGCAACATATACATATTTTGGAAATGGGCTTTTCAAGAGTGACTTTTGAGGGGCCCGCCCTGATGAAAAATAATAATCCCTTTTGACTGTAAGCAAGCTGCCCCACCACACTTGACTTCCTAACCGTGCTTATCTCCTTTTTAATATCAGCTTATCTCTTTCTTCTATAGTCCTTGCGCAACTATTAAAGCGTTGAAGATATGGGAGTTCATCGATTGCATAGGTGGGTGGGCCTATGAAAATATATATGATATAAGTTTTGGTTTTTGAGATAGTTCTTTCTGGACAAGCAATTATGATGCTGTATTTCTTTATTTGAAGATTTCGTATGAATGATCTTGAATTCTGTTTGTCAAACTACACACCAGAGCCAGATCAGTCCAAAAATCACTATTGACCATTGACTCTGCATCAGTTACTGCCTGAACTTTGACAACCTCAGAAGCTTCTTTTGTCGTAGATAGTTCAATTTCGTTGATTGCTTACTCCACAAACTTCATTCAGAATTTATGATAGTTCTTTTTTGACACTACTGACTGAAAGAACAACTACTGCATTTGGGATTGACTGAACACATTTGGCGTAGAAAAAGCAAAGAGTGTGGTACCGTCAAGGCAAGCCAGAACAGCCGGTATATATTCAACTAGTACCGGGTTGAGTCAGCTTGTGAGAAAGAAAGCCCTTAAGATTATAAGCTTATGAGAAGGACCCACCCCGCTGTAGAATAGTCTACGCATTGATTTAGTATTTGAAAGAAGCTTCTTTGAAGTCAGCATGCTAAGAGAAAATAGAGGGACTTCGGTAGTATCTTATTTTCGATTCAACGATAGAGCTAATTCCTTCGCAGGTAGGTATCCATATAACTCTCTTGACTCGGCCTAATTCTAATTGATCATATTCTGTACCTGGATATAGAATCGAATTATGGTTAATATAACTAGAGCAAGGTCTAGGTCACGAGTTAGGCCTTACTCAATATTGGCCTGGCAACAGCACTAAAGCCACTCGATGTAGGTACCCTGAAGCCTAAGCCTAAGGAATAAGGTAAGCTCACTCTTCATACTAGTCTGGAAAAGGAAGTAACCTTTTTCTTAACAGAGTGAACTCCGGCTGGAACAGGGGCCTATAAGACTGATGAAGTAAGGCCGGAATGAGGGCCCGTATTACCAGAATATCTTTCGGTTCCATAATATGGATTTCCCTTCCTTTGGTAGGAATATGACCTATGCTTGCTGTTATTGCAAGACTGGCTTTCGTACTCCACATAGAAGTGCCCTTACATCTACGAAGGATGGAGTTCACGGCAATTTCAACGGAGAACCCGTGTTATTAGGATTCCAGGCAGCAGGGGGTATATAGGGCTTTCACATCAGCCACATCTTGCTCCCGCCCCTTACTACTCGTGAATTGCCCGGGCCTCGGTCCAAACAAACCTACAAAAAGTGAGGATCTCACCCATTCGTACCCCTCTTATACGAATAGGCGTAACTTTCTCTTAATTTGACTATGCTTCACAGCAGAACTTTCTGTTGCACTGTTGTCCTCCTTCAGAAGAGAAGGAGGCATCTCTACATGCAAGGCGGTAGTCGGCACCAGCGAACATGAAGGACGGATGAACTTCCAAGTTGGTCCCTTGTATAAGGTGCGGACAACTCGTAGATGCGTTGGCACCGGGTAGCCAACACTCGCTCTCTGCTGCACAGACTGACTCCCTATGAAGTCTAATCCATTCAATAGGTAAGAAAAGTCATCTTTCGATGAGGCTCAATATTTTGATATGGAAAGGTAAGAATTCCATCAACTTCGAAATCCCCAACCCTTTCGCCATAAGTTGGAGAAGCGATACCAAAACCGGCTACAATGCGACGGGCGCGCGCATCGGATACAATCAAAATACAAAGAATAGAGATTCATTTAAGGTGCCTCATCGACTTCGCTCTTACCGCCTATGTGTTTGAAGCATGGTCACTTATCGAATATGTTAAGCATGCCTTGACACTCCGTAGGACTGATAGAGGGTGGTCTCACAGATAGGGAATTCACTCTGCTTCAGGAAGGCGACAGATATGGAATGATCAACTGGCCGAAGAGCTATAGGATAGGGACAGAAGCGATGGGTAGAGCATGATCCTTTCTCAACCACTGTGCAATGGGATTACTACATAAATCGATTTATCTACTTGTTCCCGACGGGGAAGACACAAGCGTAGCACTCCGATTTCTATACTAGACACACAACCAGACGCAAACTCTATAAACTCGCTCTTTACACTCGTTTCACTAGAGTTCCACTCGCTGGGTTCTGAGCTCGGATGATTCACTAGTACGTAGACATCGTTACAACTACCATTCGCTCGTCAATTAATAGAAACACTCCCAGGTTTGCTCTGAAAACCTGCGAACGTAAGGTCAATTACTATCACCACACTTCCTGTATTAGTGGATTTGGGATCGAATAATCAAATAGATCCTCTATACTGAGATACCTTTCAAAAGACCTTTCCATGTTCCAAGGCTTTTGATTTCTCAAGGAGAGAGCCCTAGCCTTTCTTGAAAGTCGTTATTAGAGATACCAATCACTTTAGAATAGAAAACATTTCACTCCTTTAGCTAAAGTAAGGCGTATTTGAGTTGCTAGAGAGGAATTTCGTTGTGTTGTAGAAAGCGGGCGAGTACTGTTTTTTCAGCTTTTGAAGTGCCTTCCAATGCTTCAGCTGCCTTCTCTTTTGTATAGTTCCAAAAGCACCGTGCACTAGAAAGTATGTCTGGCCATTAAGTTTGAAAACCGGGCGTGCCAAGATCATCTAGCCCATTTATGGATTTCTCGCCTCAAGGACCGGTAGCTGCAATCAAAGCATCTCTTTCGTCGAAAAGGCCTTCCTTTTGACTTCCGCTAGAAATAACGTATTGTGTGCTAGTCTGGACTACTCATTAAGGTAGTATGTATAGAAGCGGATTATCCTGAAAATCTGATACGCAGGAGAAGCTAAAGTGTCAAGATCAGAATTTCCAGTATAATAAGTTGGGTAGACCAGTGCCTAGGCGGGAGAGTGACGTTTTTGCACGTACAGAATAGCTCGATGCTGCAGAGAACACCAAAATACGTGCCACGCACCATGAAACACAAAATAAAGCACCACCAGTGCGTGCGTAAACAAAAGTAATTTTCTGCGGCCAAAGATACTCAAAAAGTCGTTATAGGGGACAGAAGGACTACTCTCGTAGCTCTTACCTTTGCGTGTACGATTTGGAAAGCTAGGATTTGACTTCAGACAACAATAGTGTTCTTTACTATCCCAGTGCCTATGAGAAAGGAAAAGAGTGCAGGCACAGAAGCAAGATTGAGTCAAGACAGTCAGAAAGGGATGTCTGATCTCTTATTATCATAGCAGAAAGGCTCTTCGAGGTCAAAGGGGACCTAAGACACATAGATCAGGCGCTACACTAAAAGCACTTCGGAATCCTAGAGGAAAGGTGAAATGCTTGGGGGTAGGGAAAATGCGCTGTAAGGACACCAGTCTCACTCAGGGTAAATAGAAAGGAGAAGACCTTATGAACGTATGCTTGATGCATAGTGAATCTTCCCACAAGGCGGCGAGTCACTCTTACTGGATTTCACTGTTTTCAGTTCTTGCTTTATCAACATTATCGGTATTGCGACACATGTGCACTACATACTTGTAACCGGCTGAATTCAAAAACTCAATCGTTTATGTGCTTTTTTCTACTTGTCTGAAACTTCTTACGTACCCGACTTTCTTTACTGTATTTCGTCGCTAGTGATAAGATTTTCTATTTCATTGGTACTGGTGAGGTTCGTGGTGTTCGTCTGAAAATAGACGGGTTACCAGCTCAATGCCTTCTGGGTGAATCATAGGGCGAGGGGTCGAGTATACTAAACTAATTGGTCGATTGCTCGAGCAAGGGGATGGGCCCACCATGGTGCTTTCTTGATTTTTCAAAGGCGGCAGGTTTTATTGAGAAGCTCAAAGAAGTCGTGCTGCGGTAAGCAGAGAGCACATTCCTTGCTGCTGACAGACTGACTTTGAGGTCGAAGAGTATGCTTGTTACAAGTCTATCTTTTTCTAGTGAGGCCCATCTTGTATATCTATACCGGGGAAAGCGCTTCGCTTGATAACGGCATTAAGAAAAGAAAGGGAACTTCTACTCAGGCAGGCCCCTTGGTTTAGTAAAGGCATCCCGTAGAACTAATCCTATGGGTTCTCTCATAGAAGTATACCTAAACCACTTTAGGAATGTAAATTCGAGAGATAGATACCGAAAAGGATACGCCCGCTTTTGGGCCAACAAGTGCCCGTTACGATAGTAGTCTTTATTCAGAAGGGCAGGGTGAGATAGGTAGCCCCACCTATGTATGAGAAAGCTAAAGTATACATCATGGCTGTATCTTCCTGAGCGCCCCTCTTATGCAAATTTGCAGGTTTGTTCAAAATCATGGGAACAAATATCAAATCAAAGACTTTGATCTACTCAAAGGTAAGATGGATTGCTTCGCGACATTGGAGACAGAGGTCCCGTGCTTGTATACGCCGGCCGAAAGGGCTACCCATTTCTATGGATTCCTTTTATACTAGAAAAGAGAAGATAGAAGAGGTGTTCAGTATCCAACGTTATAGCTACCTTCTGTTTTTGCTTCGTTCAAATCACCAACTTTGACTTATACACCCCCCACGCAGGCTAGGGTCCATGAATCTCCCTTTATTAAGTCATGGTGAGTAAATGGAGACTACCTGAAAGCAAGGGGGAAGAATCCAAACGAGTCAAAGCTCAAGGAAAGGGCAAACAGACACAGGCTTTCTTCAAACAAAGCAGACTAGGTCATACATAATGAGAATCCGCATGTGGTACCGGCTTTCATCTTCTTGAAATTCAGATCCTTCTAACTTAGTATTCCGTAGATCTTTGCTTTCTTTCTCTCGTATATAAAGCTCATCCGGATCCATAAGAGTATAGTTCTAGTTTTCCTCATATACCTATGCCAATAGCTGTACTTGACCTACGAGTTGTTCTCTAGTGCCAACTTACCTGCTAACCATATTGCTACTCCCCATGTTTCCTAATCGCCAGGTAATGCTTTACCTACATATTGAGACTCTGCTGACCTCAGAAACGAGTGAAACATAACACTACTTTACCGGGGCAGCGTCCCCTACTCTTATCTCCTATGTTTATTAAGCAAGGAAAATCCCAATCCCTATTCTAAGAAATTAACTCATGCATATTCATATCCAGGAAAAACGTTGTCATCTGATCCAAGCAATTACCTATGCCCTCCCTAGCTTCTTTCTGAACTTAATAAACGAATAAATAAACAGTAGGTTACCTGTTCCACTGTCAATGTGCCTAGTCAAAATCAAGAACTACCACTTACCCCAGCCCCAAATCATTTCGGCATAGAGGGTGACCCCCTTGCTGGACCTAGCACCCAAGTCTTCCCCTAGTCAAAAACCCTTCGATAGCTTTCAATAGTCGTCTCTTTCATACAACCTTCCCGGGTCTCCACATTGAAAAGGGGGGCCCTCCTCTCCCTGCTTTTTATTATGAAGGATTGGAAGTCGAGTTGTAACTACTAGACTGCTTCGCTTTGGCCCTTAGTTAATATTTCCTTTTTACCTCTAATGCGAGGCATTCGAGTCTCATAAATAAAGACCCATCTTATCCGAGAAAAGTAATGACAGTGGATTTCCCAGTAAGATTAGCATAGATCTGCGTTGTGAACCCCAATGCTAGATAGATACTTGGATTTTGACCTCATCCCGCCTGTCGGAGAATGGAAAACCAGACACAGTTAACAACAAACAAGCTTCTTACTTAACAAAAGAGAAGTGATACTTCCTTAATGCCAGTGAGATTCGGATACTGAGTAGACCTAGCCAGCTTAACAGGATCAGGTCCGCCCTACACAAAGTAAGTTGTCAAACTTCAGCGAGTTCCTACAGAATAAATACTCGCTCTGGCTTGTCCTCACTAAAAGAATTTCACCGCTGGCTGATTCTTCCTCTTTTATTCTACCGCTTGCCGGTAAAAGCACTTTCGCTCTAGCTCTCTCTTAAAAGAAGCTCTGTCTCTGTCCTTCCAGTTTCTATTCGTTGTTATCCCACTATTTTCTAGTAGCATATAAATTGACTATTTTGATGCGCATACCTCCTCTTTTCTTGCGTAAGACACGGATCTCTTTGAAGCAGAATCGGCAATAGACGCTCTTTACTCTTTTACCAAACTCTATTCTTCTAGATAGTTAGACGCGGAGGATTTTCTCTTTATTATTACCGCAACTTTGTGACTAGAAAGTCAAAGAGGCACGGGAAAGCCTTCACAGATCGGAGTGCTTCACTCACTGTCAAATACTTTTTCTACTGCGGAGGAGATCGCGCATCTTAATCTTAGAAGGATAGTTTCCCCGGGTGGCTCATTTATCTTTTCAAAAAAGATCTCTGTATATATATAAATAGCCAGAAAGAGGGAATTTCTTTATGAATGAGAAATCTCCATTGTTATATCAAATCCCATTATAAGAAGAAATCCCTGCACTGTCGGAAGGCGGTGGTGCCAGATTGAAGGTTAAGATTAAGAAACCGGTGCTTTTAGGGCAAAAGGGGGCTCAGTAATATAACATTTTAGGTCTCACTGCGAGCACCATACATAGGTCTGGAGCCAGACATATGATACTCGAAGTTACGTAGCAGAGATAGCAGCATAAACGATGACATGTAGGTGACTACAGGTGCCAAGGCTAGATGATTGGCAAAATCGCATATGTCAAACTACTGAAATCCACTTTTAGGAGGAAATTCTCTGACATTGGGAGTTGCGCGCCATAAGTGAACTTCCCAAAAAGAAAAGGAACTCCCGTGTAAAAGGTTTCAAAAGAACTTGCTTTACAGGTATTTGGACTAGCCCGGAGAATGTATATTTTTTGATGTGTCGCTCTCCAAAATCCGGAGTACCTTAACTTGCGGTTGCCGCACAAAGCTGGTCACTTTTTTCAGTTATAGCTTGGTCCGCATCTTAAGCTAAAAAACAGGCATGAAACAAGTAGCTACTCCTACTTCAATTGGGGGCTTCTTCTCATTAAGCCACAACACAAAATAATTCCACCCCGACTGTACTAAGGGCCAAGACTCTATCTTTTCCATCTATTCCATCATCCGAAGAATGTTGTTTGCAGCGCACTTATTGTCTACTTGTAGGACAATTCCTACTAGTTGGTTTTATTTAGAATCCCCCTCATGTCTTTAGTACCTAACTCCAAACTCTATTTTGAGGAGAAAAGACGAGGCCTTAGGGCATGAGATTTTTTCTCAAAACCTTCTTTTTAGGAGATTCCCGGTGTCAGATAGGACGAAGGAGGAAGAAATGGAAAGCTTTACTACTCCGGTTTTGCTTATCAAAAAGTTCTGCTGCTAGTTAGATCAGAACTCGAATGGTTTTTAGCCTGTGCAAAGAGAATCAATGCCTTTGAGAGTAAGGAAGGCCATTTCATAGGGCCCGTCTATCACTCCTATCACATGCCAGATTCCCTAAGGTGAAGACAGAGTCTAACATCTCCGCAGCCGGCCGCTCAAGGTCTAATTGTCCCGCTCGCTTGGCCGGGTATGATTGTGCCCATCTAGACCCCAGCTTTCTATAGCCTTACCTTGGCTCCTCTCTCTTTGCACACCATCTTGAACCAAAAAAAGTTTGGAGAAGTAATCCAGTGTCCCAGGCTGATGCTTTGATTTCATCCCTGCATTCCTACCAGTGAATCTTCCCTCTTGCTCTTTCTGCTCGTGATGTAGAAAGACATGGAAGCAATGAAAAAAGTGTTCGTATTAGCATTACCCGGGGGAGTTCCCGCCCATCCTCTTATGAGGTGGCTCCTTCTCTCTTTATCCGCTTTTTCCTCAAGAAGAGAAAAGAGCCTGAAGGAAGAAACTTTCCCATGATAGAGAGTTGGCCCGATTCCATGCTTTGATTAGCATTCAGTACGTAACAAGAGATTCTTTCACGATAGAGAAGAGTACATATAATGTATACGAAAAATCTTGCGTTCCGCTATTGTCTTCCTTTAGAAAAACTTGGCACTCGAGACCAGAGGAGAAGGAAGAAGCAGATAGCAGAAATAGGGAAAAGGGCCTATGTACGCGCAGACAGAAAGTAAGTGCAATCTTACCCCCCTCAGTAGTATCTGGCTCTGTCTCCATTTCAGTATGTTCATTCTTATCCTACATCACATGCTTTTCCAACTACTACTGAGAATGTATAAATATCTTGCCTGTCTCGGTTATAAGCTTATTACCGGTGTCAATATTACATAATAGAAAATGGTTCTTTAGTGGGATGTCAAAGCTATATTCTTTGTCTTTCAGGAGGATAACAATGTTGAAGGATTTCTACCAGGCAAAGCCCTGAAGAAAGGGCGATAGATAGGATGTCTTTCTCACCATGCTAGCAAAGACGAGGGAAAGGCTAGGGAGGGGTGATAGCTGCTATGGTAAAAGAACAAGCATAAAAGAAGCCGAAATAAATGGGTGTTCGGAGCTGCATTACCGGATTGCCTTCCCTGGCTTGCTTCCAGACTCTATTTCTCTTGGTGAATGCTAACACTCTCCCGCTTAGGTTTCGACTACATTCCCTTCTTTCTATCTTTCTCTGAATAATAGAATTGAGGACCCAACGACTGCCCAGCCGAGTTCCAGAATTCTAGGATTTCAATAAACAGACCTACTTGCTTTGATTTGAAAGCGCCATACTATTATCATTCCTTTTTTTATCCCACTTATCCTCATGTGACTACCCTTCCAACATTTCTTTTTTGTGAGACGGTTTTCATATACCAATCCAACCTCCTATTCACTCTGTCTTCGTCTTATCTGAAAAGCTAGCCGAGTCGTTCCCCAGAGCGAAAAAGATCAACGAGCTGTAGATATTAGACAAGAAATTGGCTTTGCAGCAGGCATACTCTTCTTATCAGTGCCCACCCAGCCCCTGAAGTTTCTGTTTTCGGAAAACATTTGATTCGGGCAATGGCAAGGGCAAGTCAAATTGAATATGCTGAACACTTTCAATTCGAAATGCAATGGGGCTGACGCTTCTTCTAAGTCATGACAAAAGTAACTTCTTGCACTAAGGCGCAAGGTTTAGAATCCACATGGGGAAGGGAATGAGCGAGTGAATAACGAGGAGCGAAGCCTGTACAAAAAGAGACTCTATTGTAGATAATATGTAAGCAGAAAAACTCGAGTAGAACTATTTGCTTAAAAGAGCCTGAGAGCGAAAGAACTGGCAAAGCCGAAGGAAACCAAGGCTTCAGTCATGGATAGGCATATCATATGGAAGCGAGAGGTGAAGCGCATCAGTACAATTGTCAATGAAGGACAGAAAAGGGAATCACGGGCTTTTCGTTCGTAACTACTAATGTGTAGAACAAAAAAGGAGTCCTGAGCACTTCAATATATTTCAAAGTGAGTTTACTTGTATCATAATAAAAAACTAACATGCAATGAATAATAACAGATAACAAAGACCTATATTAAATCAATGAATTCCAAAATTGGACATACCCTTGGACCATTGTCTTGCCAATTACAGGGTCCTGCACCTGCAATGACCAAGCAGAAAAGCTCATCAAATTGATTTCAATAAATCGAAAAAGATTAAGTCCTTATTTCCAGAATATTCTTGATTCTGGTCAATGGTACATGCACTCACTTAATGATAGTTATATAATGTACCTACGAACAAGGAAATACACTTCATAGATAGAACGGTATGGTTCACGCCGGTATGCTAAACGCTTTTTCCATTAGTAACAAACATCATCGCGTGAAATCGACTATACCAACACTAATCTACAATTCAGAACTCAGAAGTATAAAGCAAATTCGGGGACATGAATCGGGTTTGACCAGGCATCAAATGGCTCGGTAGGAACTGTTGAGTACCTTTTCCTGGACAAGCTCCTTGCGCTCTGCGAAATGCTTCTATGAGTTCAGAACACAAGTCTTTTTTGTGTCAAATTCCTTGCTTGGAGTAAAGTAATTCCCAGGTGAATGATGTATGTCTTTCCTCTTGTCAGTATTCAAGTAAGTCTCATTTACTACACTATGGGGATTCCTTTCTTCATCCAAAACAATAGACTGCCGCCTTTACTTCACCGAATCCTCTGAACTGGACAAGGCCGGAAAAGAAGGCGCGTAAGTTACAGTTCTAGAACAAGGATTGGAAGGAAGGACTTCTTGGAGAAAGATTGCTTGTCGGCGTACTTTTTCTTTTTTGCTAGTGAAACGACTTACCGTTTTTTCTTTTATAAAAGACCGGTGCCTACCTCGCTATACCTACTATTCTATGGCCTTATCTTTCTTGCCAAGAATGTGCTTGCGCCAGTGTATCTTTCGGGTGGGTATGAAGCCTAGACAAGTAGAAGGGAAGAGAGTAGCGAGTTTACGAGCGAGTGCTCTGCTCTATCATTTATTGCCAGAAAAGTCAAGAATAAGGGAGAAAGACCTATTCTTTAGAATAGAGACCCCCTCTTGTATAGCCAAAAAGCAAGAATTGAATTCTAGCCAAAGCATCCTGAAGAAAAAGAAGAAATTGAGAGTTGTCTAAGTACATTGAAAGATCTCAAGCGGGTCTTTCTAGTTTAGGGCGGCAGAGGAGGAGGCATCTTGTGTTATTGGCATGATAGGCAGTTACGTCAGAAACCTCTTTTCAAAGGTTACCTGACTTGGGGTTAGCTACACGGAGCATCTCCTTCTTACCCTTCGGGTGGTCACAGGGAAGCTCTCTAATAGATCACTTAAGACAAAGGAAATTCACTACAGCACAGGACTGAAACTTCAGAATACGAACCAAGGCCGCTAAGGAGCAGCCCGGCAACTATGTTCTCAGTAGGAGAAGACTCGCAAGCGGATACCTTCGTTCGGTCATAAGGCACGAACTTCACTGCCCTAGCGGGAATCGGTAACATCCGTAGCCTGAAGAGCTGGGAAGACATTATGAAAAAGAGAATGGGCCTCACGCGACCTTCATGCATTACTCCCTTGCCTAATTTAGAGATTCAACCCGTCAAGGAGTCAGAACTCTATTCACTACATACATTATATTCTAATTCTAAGAGAAGATAAAGACTCACTCATGAACTTAGGTTTATACCCGAAAGTGGATTTGAGAAGAATCAATCTATTTGCAAATGCAGAGAATATAGACGAGATAAAAAGAAACTATTGAACTAGAATGCAAAAAGCATAGGACGAAAGAAGACGCAGCTATAGATAGGCAAATACCGACTACTTTAGCATATGTAGTGAAGCATGGAGGCGCGCAGCGATAAACGACTAGTCAGATTGGTTGACTTACCTCATTACGGATGACTTTCACTCTATTACTCGATCGTGCACCTGTCGTGTGACCCCTTGGTAAAAAGCAATGTCTTGCGCGAACCCACCTAGAAAGAGCTCTCTCTTCTAAAGCATTACACGACACTCGGGCGGAGGAAATCTCTGAAAAGGACGAAAGAATGCAAAGCATGTGACCGAAACTGACGATTGAGGAGTCGGCACAGGTGACCAGCTTTCACGTGAGCAATTCTGAAAGGAAGAGCTGGGCAAGCCATGGCAGTTCTATTTCGGGGATCTACATAAACGGATCTGGTCCGACCTTCGGCCTCTAATTGGTGAAGGTGATGAAGAGGCCAATGATAGGTACCCTCTTGACTCTTGAAAGACTAATTTCCTTTCCCTCTTCTAAATAGTCACTGAATGGAATTTCGCTTTTTGCTGCGCCCTAGATTATCAAACCATTCTTTGGGATCAATGCCTACTTATCGGCTAGGGCCTACTTTTCCGGAACTGAAAGGGTGACTTGCCTATAGCGAATCTCTATTCCTAGCTTGACTTTACTACTGCCCGGAACTCCTATTTTCGAGTAATTCCGACATTCCTGCATTGCGAGCTTCTACACTACGCCCTTTCCGTTGCTTTCAGGCACCTGTAACTCCAACTTCAATGCCAGTCAAGTCAGATTTGCTTGCATTCCTCTCGGCGATTACCTATTACTTCCCAATCCATTACTAGGTCATACCAACCATAGTCTTACAGAATAAGTTAGTTAGAAGGGAACCGGAATTAGATACCAAGGAAGTTCGTGACCGAGTGACTGTAGCCAAGTTTGTCCAGATGAAGTTCATTGCTGGATTTAGTTCCGATGCGGTATTTGTGCACAAAGAAAACATCGTATTCGCCGATTGACAGGGTTCTGTTATGCTCCTTACCGCTGCGCGCCTCATTTTTGCTAGAATCAATATTCGCTGTTATTGGAGTTTATTTACATCTTCTTATTCTCTATTCGAGTTACATCTTAGCTGTCTCCTTGTTAGATCCAATCGGTATCTGACAGATCTGGTATCAGAGCCGGTTACAATCGGTGGCCAATAGTAGAAAGCCCAGTGAAAGATGGTTGATGCTACACGCCAACAAACGCAGATGAATCAGCTCAAGGAAGAGAAAGTGAAAATGAATCAGAGGAATCGATGGATCACGTGTTTGCAACTTGCGAGTTTTATGAGGCAATTTTGCTGGATTTTCTGATTGGGCATTCTTGGCAACTCGAAGGGGGCTCGGGCAAAGAATTGCTAAAGGAAAATGCTTCTAACCCAATTTCACAGCTCTTCCTGAATAAGACTGATCGACTATGCCCTACCAAGCGAACTTAGTGTCCAGTTCTTCAGAGCTCCATAGAAGCCTCTGCTTGGAAGGATGTCCGGTTCCGTTCCATCTTGTCGTAAGCTCACATCATCCGTGCTCTATAAAGCTCTCAACTTTGCTGTGCTTCGTAGAGTGCGTCAACAAGTGTCAGTTGGACTTGCTCATCCACTGTTATTCCCTCTTGTACTGCTTTTTTCCCGCTGTACCTCTACTTCATTCTATGTGTGCAAAAACGCCTAATACTAAAGAATAAGGTGTTTCAGGCAGTATGTGTTGGGGCGGTATACGATGTGACGCCTCCCCGGATTACGCCAAGCGGTTCACCGGGTTACCAACGGAACGCTTGGAAAGGGGGATGCCCTTCCTTCATCGGTTCAATTCAGGTTCGTTCCAAGACTGATATGAGAATAGAACAAATGAAAGACAAAAGAGAGAAGTAAAGAAATCGAAGAAAGCTAGCTGTTGTTCCTCCAATGCCTTACTTATTGCTGTGACAGAGTCATCTTGCTCTCTAATTGAGTAGCTGTCTATTCCGGGCAATGGTACCAGTAGAGATCATAAATATGGCACAAAAAGGTTAACTAAGTCAAATAAAAAGCAGTCGTCTCAGGACCTAACGAAGGAATTCAAGCCATGTAGGCATAAATGAGCAAATCAATCACGAGTAAGGAAGCCATCCCTTCCTCTGAAAAGGATCGAGAAGTGTGCGCCCAATCGTGCCCTTATTGGCTTTGCCCGGGCCGGGCACCTTACACCTTAGATCCCTCCAAGTCTACAATCCCACAGAGGTGGGAATGAATAATAGGTAAGATAGGAAAGGAATGAGAGAAAGGTAAGGCGGGAAAGTACTATGCTGAACACACCGGAAATAGTAAACTTTCCAAGCTGTACCAACTTACTAGCACTGGACTACTACTCGAAACACTAGCTCTGGTCGAAACAACTGTCCTACTGTCCCTTTCGTTCCATAACATTGGCCTAAAAAGTCTATATTCTCCTCGTTCCTACTCCAATCTGAGCTGTGTGAACATTCCATGCTCAATATGCCGAGTCAGTCTAATGTCCAACCGATTCCTAGTTCACATCCTCTAGAGCAAGGATCCCCCTCAGTAAGTAGGCCACAAGCTGCGCCTTCTTTCATCGAGTTACCCTTTTTTTCCTGCACCAAAGCAGCTACAACCTCCCTATGCCAAGTGACCCGGGTCCTACCCCATACCATACCCTTTTTGAATCTCCTAGAATTGCTAATTACCATTCCCAGGCTAGACCAATTCAAAGAAGCTCCATTCATACCGTTTGATTGATTTTGACATTAGAAACCTAGTTCAAGGCGCCGCATCTCAGCCCTTCTCAATAGAATAATCCATGTGCCTTTGTCCGAACGGAGTATCTTCACCGATAATCCATAAACTCATATAGTAACTGTCTCATATTACTGTCAATATGGGTAGTAGTATATCACTACTGCATTCCTACCTCTTCAATGACATATGCTTAACACATGGAGGTTGTTCTACAAAGGTTGTTCGACAAAGGTGCGAAGTAGACAGAAAGTCCCAAGAGATAGGAAAAAGGACCTCTTGCTCCTTCACTCGCTGCTAGTTAGTCTATGGCATCGTAGTTTGATCACAAGCTCGTACTAACCAGAATAATATATATATATGATAATGAGAAAAAATACAATAATCAAAAAACAAGCAACGATGGAGTAACAAATCACCGACGGTAGGCAGCAGATAGCTTGGACAAAACACCGACATATATTCTATTTCGAAAATGGAGGACATGCTTCATTAACCGGGCCCTTTCATTAGAAAGACCGAATGCCAGCCATTACTAGCTCAGCCGTCAAGTCTCTTCAAAAAAGTCTGACACTACTCACCTGAGCATTTGCTTCCTTCAGCCCAACAACGAAACCTTAGGACCTTGCTTGCGACGCACTTGCATTTTCACAATACTCTAATCCCTTGCTTGAATAGCGGAATAGAGGGTGGTAGTCCCCATCTCACCATAGCAGATCGAATCTCGGTACAAAGGGTGCATCGGCAGGATCCAGGTATCCTTTCGCTTGTCCTTCTTACAAGGGTGCGCTCCATCATACGGAGTCCCCCTATTTTATGGTCAGATACTCTTTCTTATACTAGAGTAAAGTAGTAGCTCCACCTTTAGTTAGCTAGCTATGAATCCACCATTCGTAACGCTTCCCTTAGGCTTTACTTTACAAGGGAGATGCCTGCCGTCAAATAAAAGGCAAGCAGCAAGTAGGAAGCGATCTACCTGTTAAAACCTTGTTGACGTGAATATCCATTGGCATTGCCTTTGAGGAGTTACTGGAAAGCCAGTGGCAATAGCAAGGGAAGAACTAATAAAGTCTGTCAAATCAAAGAAAAGAAGTCGCTACTAGAAATCTTCTAAAGTTTCAAATTGGAATAAGGCAGTTGTTGCAAACAAAAGCATGGAGTCTAACTATTCACAATATATCCAACCAACACAGGAAATAATATCCCCCATAGAGTAGAAAAAGTTACTATATATTCGAGTGCCTTTCTGATGGATTCTTTGCTTACATTCCTAGTCTACTTCATGAAGGAGTTGGGAAAAGAGCTCAGACTTCCTTTTACTCTCTAAGGCAAAGCTGAAGAAGGCGAGGAACATATTCTCAGGCATTTAGGTCAATCAAGATAGTTGTCCCTCAAAGAAATACCTGACTTTTGCTTGCGACTAGAGTGGTCATAGAATGCAAAATAGATCGAATCCGTTTCTTCCAATGGAAGAGGAATGTCGATGAGCTAGGCGGTGCCATTGAATCTTGACATCTACTTTCTTTTCAATATATGAGTGGTGCTCTTCTCTCTGGGCTCAAGTTTCATTTCACTCTGGTGACGAGCATGCTGAAACAACTGCACAAAGTCAATCTTATGTCTTTGTAGAAGAATTCAAGAAATAAGAAACTTGATATCTCTTATTTCACTGGTCTGCTGACGAAGCTGTAACATAATTCTGTTCCCTTGCCTGAATGCCCTTCACACGCCGGGGTAGGTAGGGAAGAAGAAAAGTACTCAATCACCCAGCAAACTAAACAAAAGAAAGAGCAAAGTCTTTTGCTTCGCACCTGTTCATTTCCCTTGAACTCTATACAGACGAGTAACTACTAATGTGTCCTTTGTTCGCAACATTAGTAGTTGCTCACTGAGTGAAAAGGCGAGCGAGTTCTGACCCCATTGAGAACAGTAAGTAAAGCAGTAAATCCAGTAAGGTTGTTCGACAAAGCAGGAGTTCGTTTTTGCAGCAGGAGGTAAGTTCTGGCTGGCTAATATGATGATTGCCTGTCTTTCTTCCAAATATGCCGATGACTATTCTTCAAAAACCGCGTGTGCGTGTTCCTGCAGAATATGAATTCCTCTTATTCTTATTGCTTGCGGGCGCAGATAAGTCTGGTACTTGACTGACAAGGTGTTACACATACAGCGGTATGCTTTCTATAACAATGCAAAATAATAAATGTAACTAGTTGACTATTATGCTGGACTACCAGGGTATCTAATCCTGTTCGCTCCCCACCCATACTTTCATCCCTCAGCGTCAATCTTTAGCTGGATAGTTGCTTTCGCCTTTATCCGCTGCTTTCAAATCCGTTGTCCGGCTAAAGTAATCAAGCTTATTTTCACTAAGGGAGTCGATCCATATTTAGTCTCGAGGGCGGGCGCAGGACGGTATGAAATAAAGAAGTAATAACATAAGGCGCGGCGAAGCCTAACTGATTGAACAAAAGCAGCTAGAAAAGAGAAATAAGGTAACGATTATACCACTAATGCATGTTACGGGCATGGTGGGGAAGAAAGAACAAATGAGAGTATGACCTACAAATCCGACTGATACGGCAGCACTACTTACTAGCTATGGTCTACCTCAAACGGATCACATTGAACCGAAGACTCACCTACAGCAGCATAAAGGGCTATGCAAGCTGCTCTTGGGGTTTGATTCAGTAGAGTGAAAAGAGAAAAATGCTGCGTATGGCTTGTAAAGTCTGTCAAAAGTAGGTTCAAAAAGGGGGAAAGCTAAGAGTCCCAAGCTGTAACTGAGGTAATTCCGGCTTGTATGGAAGAGTTTCAAGCTCTATAGATGATGAATGGGCGAGTTTTGTTTAAGGAATCACAGGACTACCTCAGGTGTACCAAGGTTCAAGTTAGGCTGTATGTGTGAGACTGTATAGACAAGCTTATCCAAGCAGTGCACGATGGTAGCCGGTCATTTGGTGGTTATTTTGGGTACATACCAAACGATAGAATGTTCTATTTGTAAAGGAGTGCACTCTCATGTGATAACTTGTTGTGCCAAGTGAATAAGGTACATGTAGGATTATATAGGTACCAAATGTGGGGTGTGTCAGACTGTAAGCATGGACTTTCTCACAGGTAGTCGGGTTATTGGTAATAGTATAAAAGCTAACTCAGTATGCTTCTTACCCGTGTCCCCTCCGTAGCAAGCTTGAGAAAATTAATAGACTGCATGGGCTGCCTACTCACAGAATTACGTAGATCCCATCTTTCTTAGTGTGTTGTGTACATAGAGTAGGTAGTCACACTTTGAGTACCGCCTATCACCCGACGGGCAGAGAGGTTCAATCAATGCATATATACCTATGATGCATGTCCACACAACACGAAGATGGGTAAAATGTATACCGTTAGCGGAGTGGTGTTACCCAGCTTGAACTCATCTAGAAAAACTACACCCAGCGAGTAACTACTAACGTTACGAGTGAAAAGGCGAGTAACTACTAACGTTACGAGTGAAAAGGCGAGTAACTACTAACGTTACGAGTGAAAAGGCGAGTAACTACTAACGTTACGAGTGAAAAGGCGAGTAACTACTAACGTTACGAGTGAAAAGGCGAGTAACTACTAACGTTACTCACTGGGGCGCAGCGAATTCAGTAGTGAAATGAGGAGATGAAAAGGCGGCAGGACCACTACTCCCTAGACCGAACTTCAGTACTTGACTTATCCACATCTACTTTCCCTAGTCCCAAGAAATGCCCTACCTCAGCTGAAACTAATACTCTCTCGCCCTATTGTACTTTCCTAGTTTGGTGAGATTCGAGGTTACCCAATGCTAGTCCCCTAGTGAAAGAACTCCTACCTAGTCCTCTTTTCCAACGAAGAAGGCATAGGCGCTACGCCCCAAATCAATGACCTATTCTCCTACTTTCAATATCCTACCATTTGACTTCACACTCATATGCCTATTCCAGTCCCAAGCGCCCTAGTACTCATGAATACCTAGTTGACTTACTTTACTAAGCGTGTACCGCAGGTGGTGAGCAAGAACCTTCGCCCTGATACCTTCTAATCCTAGAAGGCAGAACTCATAGAACAACTATCGATTATAATGCAGAAGACACCATACATTCCTTGACATTTTACTCATACTCTAGTAGAGTAGTAGTGCCTCGGAGTCAGAATGGAATGCTAAAGCCCGATTTCCGTACTATACCGAATCCGGAACTTCGCCTACTAATCTTGACTATCAAACTAGTCCTCTTCCCTTCCACTGCTACTCTGTACTAATCCGGCAGAACAACTACTTTGATCTTACCTGCTTCCTTCCATCCAATGTTTACTGAACTCCAAGGATAAAAGCAATCAAAGAGTCGGGGTCCCAAAATGCAGACTAAGGCAGACTGACGAAACTAAGCAAAGGCGCGCAGCGGAAGCACGAGGTTATCAAAATAGGCTTTCCATGCTACTAGATGTGCAAAAGCAATAGATGTGTCTGGATAGGCAGAAGGAAAGGAAGTCAAGTAGAAAATCAAAAAAGGGAGTATATATAACTAAAGAAAAATTTCTCCTTGTAGAATAGTCAAAGAGCAGTATCTAAAAGTTGAAGTGCCGTATCCCTATAGTTTTTTGCTTCATCGACCACCACAAAATAGTGAAATGCCTAGTTCATCAGTTCGTAGTTCATTCAATTCACACCCGATAATCTCCACTAGTTGAAAAAGAATAGAATCTTACTCACTTCTTGGCTCCATGCATATCTGAAGACCGGTCCAACTCGGTTGTCAAGATAGCTTCTTTGGCTGCCTAAGTAACTGACTTAGTATGTCACACTTGATGCTTATTTGTTTGAGTTTCCCAATCACCTTTCATAATAAGGACGAAGCGTGAAGCTGGGTCTCCCCTTGCTAGATGTGACGTGAAAGAATTATTGGAATAAAGATAGCGGAATCATAGCTAACAGTATCCTATCTCTTGATCTCCTAGTGCTGTCCGTTCGTTAGCTCATAAATAAAGTTTCCTTTTCAACTATACCACAGGTGCTGTATTTCACCATTCCGAGAGCCGGTCATCTCAACAGAGGCCCGAAAAGCGGGAGCATGTTGGTCACACTCTTACCTTGCTTATGAGTGAAGGGTTTGACACTCTTCTTATACACTATTCTATTATCTAGAAAAGGTACCATTACTTAAGCACCCACCATTGGATGAGACATCGGTGCATGCCTTTATCCGAAAACCTACCCATTGTACTCATCCCAAAAGAACTAGTGACCGGACGCAGGCAGAGTCCAAGAATCAAGACCTACAGCACAAGAAGAAAAGCATCCATCCGGGATTGATTACAAAGATCCGTCCGATTCCGAGTGCGATAATGACGCACAAGACTCCAATTGAACGAGTCCCTGTCTGTAGGGCACTTCAAAGACCCGGGTCAAAATACAATAGATTAGTGGATTTCCATCAACTTGGTGGGTACTTCAGGAGACTTGACTTCCAAGGTAGGTTAATAGTTCAATAATCCTTTTTCTGCCTGCCTGAAGCTTTGTTCTAGTCACTGTGACAAAGAGGAATGCACAATAGAAAATATATCATCAGATCGTTCTACACGAGCACGAGACTTTCTTGACTATACTGTAGTACTAAATTAGGAAAAGAAAAACAGGTCAAGAGGAGAGAGCACCTGCTGCAAAGAAAAGTAAGTGGGAGTTTGGCTTTATGCATTTTTTGAGTATCAGACCCAATCAGACAAAGGCATAGCTACCGATGCTGAAAAGCTGCTATGGTGAACTGAAAGATACCCCCTTGAGTGAGCTGAGCTTATTCCTAACACAGGCTACTACAGGAGGTGAATAAAGGAAGGGGTATGGGAGCTTAAGTCAAACACTAAAGAGGAGTGGCAAAGAATGCTTTTTCTTTCTTGCTTCTCAGAAGCCATTTCACAAAGTCAAAGAAGCTATGGTAACTGCACCCGGCCTTATTCTCATAAATCTTTACAGCTGGAAACTGATGCTAGCCAGGCTATTGCTGCAGTCCTAATGCAGAAGAGAAGACCCCTTTCTTATAAAAGAAAGGAGGAGTACGACATCAGGGCGCAGCTTGGTATATGATCAGGAGTTTTTAGAACTACTGACATCTGTACAGAAGTGGAGGCACGGGAGCGCCTTTCATCATTCATTAGAAGAGAACATTTTAGCCTTCTAAATAACAGAAAGCAGCATCACACCCGCTTTCTTTGCAAGTTGTTGGGGCTATGTCAGTCAGGAGAAGTGAGAAGAGTTCTGCTTACGCCTTGTCCCGAGCTCAGATAGTAGCCCGTGCTGAGGTACTTTATCTTAAGGTTTTGTCCAATGAGTAGCTGCAAAAGAGTAATGAATTTGATGAGGTTAGAAAAACGGAGGCTTTTACTGTCATGCAGTGAGTAGTGAGGAGGTACAAGGGCAGAATCTATGTTGGCACTGCTCACCATTGGAGGGAATTCCACATTGGGATCAGTCAGCATAGACCAAATCCGGTTGAAAAGGCGGAGTACAGGAGTAGCGCCCTACCAAAGGTCCTAGTCATCCTCCTAGCCCAATGCTCACTAGGTACAAAAGAAAGAAGAGAGAGAAGACTTGGTCTTGCAGAAAGAAGGCCGCAGGAGTATCCAAGAATGAACTGCTTGCTTAGCGGTATCGAACTGAATTCTACTTCAGAGGATTTTACTATGCCGAAGAGTAGGGCTATAGCAAGGGTAAGCCTTCTACAAATCATGCCTGGAGACTGTCCCTATTCGTATGGACAGGAGCCTAAAGTGCTTCGAGAGGAGCTTGGTCGTACCGCAAATGAACCCAAGCTAAGGAACTTCTTTCCCGGGAGTGACGAAGGAAGTTTAGGAGCTAGCCACCCGGGGCGTGCCGGGGAGGGGGAATAGGGGTTTGAAAATGGCATAAAACACTTCTAGGACTGAGCCTAGTCGAAATGAAGACTTAATCCTAGGAAGGAAGGTTTTAGGAAAGAAAAAAAGGATTTGCCTTATTTCAGGGAGGGGTTTCTAGGTGATGACATGCGGAAAAAAGGTGTCAAAGTTGATCCAATTGTGATTCCACCGGAGGTGGATCTCGGAATTTCATTCCAGTATCAGACTGTTTAGATGCAACTGATGGATGAGTTGGTACTTTCTTCACTTGGTTATTTATTGCTTCAAAAGTATTTCCCAGAGTATTTTAGTGGTCGTACTGCTTTAGATACTCACTTTGCTATACATACTAATGGAAAAAAACTGCACATTTTGCAAATTTCACCGCTCTCTTTCCTTTTCACTTTTTTTTGACAGAAACTCATATAGTATATAGTTTCTTTTCTATTTTCAAAAGTTATTTGCTCTTTTCTTTGATTCATTCTGTTTTGCGCCCCCTCTCCTCCCAGTCGTCACCAACACAAAAAATGAAAGAAGCCCGCATCCCCCTCTTCTTTCCCCCCACCTACCGGGTAGGTAAGTGGGGGCCTCGTACTATCTATTGGCCTTGGGAGCCGCTAGAGAGACTACACCAAAACTCTTTTGTTGAAGACTGAAACTCGAATACAAATAGCAGACTGAAACTGGCAAACAAATAGCAAACTAAGAGAAGAATGAATTTTCATGATGAAAAAGAGAGATATGAAAAAGACAACTCATTATTGAAGAGGGGGTTGAGGGACCAGCGCATCCTTTATTAGAGAGTCCAGCATATGCGGGTTCTGTTGGAGTTTTTCATAGAGCTCCTCTAGTGTGGGTATATGCATTTCTTGGTCAAATTCTATATCTCGTAGCACGAACTGTGCTGTGGTACGAACATAGTGATTTGGGTCGCCATAATGCAACATACTCATTTGCTCGGCAATTTGTCAAACATTATTTTCCATTAAGTGGGCACGCACTTGGGTTTCGATGAACTGGGAAATATTGTGATTGAGTACAAGGCGACGTACCGCATCCTCTAGACCATTCAGTGGAAGGTGCGGCCCAGGCGCCGGTGCTTGTGGTTGTGGTATTATTTCTTGTACCGGTACTAAATCCTCTCCTTGGATTTGCAAATTCCCCGGTGCTTGTGGTTGCGGTACTATTTCTTCTTCTCCTTGTACCGGTACTAAATCATTTCCTTGGAATTGCAAATTCTCCTGTACAAGCCCAAGTTGGAGACTCTGCTCACTAAGCACGTCGTAGAATCCAGTGAGTACATTGCAAAAGTTCCAATCAAAGTGTATGCTCAATTTACACATAATAAAATGCAAAATGCACAAAAGGCAAAGTATTAATTTGAAAAGGAGATATCTTTGAAGGAAAATAAGTAAAAGACGAGTTGCTCCTATTGCGAAGGCAACTACGTCTCGATTTTTTTCTAATACAAGTTTCATTCTTTTTCCGCAGACTTGTTTCATAGTTTTCAAATATTCCCTAACCTTTAGTTTGATGCTTCCGCAGACTTTTTTCATTCCAAAATGCAGAAAGACCCCTACCCCCCTTTGCCCTATCTAATCTACCCCTCTTGTGAGGTAGTTCCTAAAAAAGAAAGAAAAGAAAGAAGAGGATATCTTATGGACTAGTACGATAATAGTGAATGACAAACTAAATCCGACGGTTCTATAAATTCAAATTGGTTGTGCCGATTCCATCTACTCTTCCATAAACTCTTCTCTTCTTTCATCAGCACCTTTTCACTCTTGTAATTTGATACATTGCTGACAACTTACGGCAATATTAATAACGCTCATGCAATTAAATGAAAATGGATCATTTCACCCACCCTAAAGGCTCTCCAGTAAGTACATTCATTGCTCGACTTTACTAGAACATTCGAAATCAGCATGGTCTTATCCTAGCGCATTACGGAGGCATTGCCATGCTTTTGAAACACTGCTTTTCTCCCGGTGCAACTAGAGCCCGGCGCGCTGTTCTGCTTATTGAGAAAAAAGATTTTGACTGAAAGAAGACTTTGTGGATAGGAATTGTCTCCGTGTGCAGTGCTATATGCGGCCTAGTGGTATGTTCCGCTTCGTTATTGTAGTCAAAAAGAGATTAGAGAAGTCCACTTTGATATGTATTGGACCATTTCTTCTTATTGAAACAATAACTAGTAGAAAGAAAAGTCCCACCCAGAGTCCGACCTTGCCTTGCCGTGATCTAAGCAAAGAAAAAGAATAGGAAGATTGTTCAAAAGCAAGTCCCGATAACTGGAAGAAATGACTACCTAATCCGTACCAAGACTAAAATAGGACTACACCTTTTCTCTTGGGCTCGTTCCGAGTAAGGATTCTTTTGCCTACCTCGATTCAAGTTCCGACAAAGACAGGGAGGGGCTCCGCTAGTTCTTCCAAGGATGGATATGCACACCGTACCGACTTGTGATACAAACATTCTATAGGAGAAATCTCACTCCAGCTACAGCCCGAGTAACGGACTTTCTTTCTCTCAAGCCGACTTTAAGCACATGAAAGGTATGTGTTCACACTCACAGAATCAAGATGCCTTCTTATCGACTGTTAAAGCGCTTATTTTTTCAGATCATAACCTATAAAGCCCATGTGAATGCAACCAGGACCTAGCCCTATCCCTTAACGAAAATGGAAACAATCTCGGCCTAATGGCATCTGCGGAGACGCCGTTCCACTTAAGAGTGTAACAATACTCCAGGAAAATGGAAAGGTTAAGGTTCGGATCCTCGGTCGGAGAACCACCAAACTGATTCTGCTGGACCATGTTCAAGAGTGCCGGGTTGAGTTAGAAATTGTTCGCCCTGGGCGGCAATGCTGAACACAATCCCTAAAGCTATTTCTCCCAATAGTCAAAGTTCCCGCTTAGTGTATTCTTCAGCTTCAGAATCAAAGCGATCATCAAAGGGATCTGCAATTAGCAGCAACCCATCCCCCATTCGTGAGAGAGGACGGCAGGCCTTCACATACATATTAGGAATATGATGGGGCTCTTTTCCATAAGATCGAAATACCGCGCTTAGCTAACTCAGCACAGCCGCAACGTTTTCTGATAAGAAAGAGAGAAAAACGAGCAAGCAAGACCCGTGTTGGCTAATTCGAACGTACACCCTCCATACTACTTGAGTTGGCCTCCCCCGTGCTTGCAACCTATGGCTGGCTGAGCATACACTCAATTCGGTAGGGAAACCCGAGGCTTTGACCATAACGTTGAGTTAGAGAGTGGAGGATAAAAGCTAGCACCGCTAAAGTAGAAGCAGAAGCAAGGTCTGAACGTATAGTAGAGTAAGCTGCTACTAATAGGTATAATAGCCCTGCACGTGCTAAGCATATTGAACATATTGAAGTCGTAGTTGACAAGTAGTAGTTGGTAGCTTGACAAGGGATAGGCATCAGATATTTCAGGTTGGGTTTATACACCGGTATATGTTTAATAGCCAAGATAAGCTGCTAGGTAAAGGTAAGTCACAAGGGCAGGGGTTGTTTCGCTAGGTAAGCAAGGTCACCAACTGAACCGCTATAAGCTCAGAAGCGTATTAAATAAAGTCGGATAATAGAACAGTTTCATTCCGCAGGACTGAGACTTCGAAAACCTTCAAATAGTAGGCATCCCTATATATTAGAGTAAGAAATCAAGGGAACTACTGGACTTTATCCTCGGGCGACAGCTACTACACAAGCTTTTTCTCTCATTTAATATCTTCGATAGACAGACTTTCTGTCAAGTTTGAAAAAGGTTCTACAATGTGTTCAGTCAGTGATAAACATCTTTGCCTCACCTACTAGACCAGAACGCCCCCCAGAAAAGAAAGTCTGAAATTACATCTACGCTTCAATAAACTAGAAAAGTCAAAGTTTCCAATAAATAGAGTAGATAGAGTTGGTCTCAGTCTCTCTCTCTGGTAAGAAAGCTCTTGAACTATTATATGAAGCCCTCCATCCTTTTGTAGCCCAGGATCCCCCGCCGCTTTCCCTTTCTGCATCTGCAATATCTGAGCTTTGAGTTTCTCATTCTCAGCCTCCATTTCTGCTAACTTATCAGACTGGGCTTTCCCCAGAGCTTTGGGATTAGTCCAGACATTGCTTCTAGCAGCTCCACCTGCCTTCTTATTGTCACCACCCTTTTTGATCCAGACATTGGACTTTTTATAAGAAGCTGATCCCTTCTTTTTGGTAGCCACTGACTTATTAACTCCCAAATTGTGTGGGGTACCACCAAAAACCTTTGGTCCAGTCCCACTTTTGGTTTTCTGGGCAGTGGCACTTTTATTTGCAATCTTCTTGCCACCCTCCCCAGACACAGGAAAACCACCATCCCCAACTTCAGTCTTGCTCCCAGAGCTCTTACCAGACAGCTCTGAAGTATTGGTACCTGAGGAGTTACCAATACCAGCCTTACTACCAGAAACAATATCACCAGTAGCATTACCAGAGGAGTTGCCAGTATTTGGTACTTTGAAGTTTTTCCCAGATCTAGTGACCCCTTTTGGTTGAGGCCCTTGTGACTTAACAAAAGAACAGGTCCCATCATTGGTTACATTTGCAGTCTGACTAGATTTCTCTCTCCGTTTCCCTACTGCATCAGCAAAAACCCTAGGAGACCAGTTAAGTTCTGGTAAAGCCATAATATCCCTAGCCAATTGTGATGGCTGGATAGGGTCAGTTTCTACAATATAACTAACACAAGTCAAATATCTAGATCCATCTGCTCTAGGCACCTCAAAAGATAACTCCTGAGGAATAATGCCTCTATGTTTTACCAAAACCCTAACCCTGGAAAATCTCATATCCATTCTAGAAGCAGTGTGCTTATCAATGGCAGCAATAGTACCAAAAGGGATTACCTTCTTGAGAGAACCAAACCACACATAAGGAACTCCCACTGATCTAATCCAGAACTCCTTTGGAGGGATGACATTCGAAAATTCAGGAATCCACGTCAGCACCGGATAACTGACATGGCCAATCTTCACCACACACTGTTCTTCCCTCTCCTTTTTCCAGATCGGCGTGCCTTCAACCAGAAAGCGATACTTTCCTAGACCTCTCACCGCAAAAGGCGTTAGTGAAGGTTCAAAATAATGTTGAACCCCCGCCATGACATCAGCCAGTGTCACCTCCGAGTTAGTGAGCACCACCACACTTCTCTCAAGCTCTAAAGCCGCTTCCTTAACTCTTTCGTCTTCAACAAGCACAGTCACAGGCCACTGATTCGCCATTGATGGCTCAAGAGGAGTGAAAGACGGAAGGTTGACAGCGGTTTGAGATAGAGAAGAAGGGGAAGAGAATTTAGAGACTGGATTTTCAACCCTAGATTTGGAAAGGAGAAGTTTTGGACAGGAACGCAGCAAATGTCCAGTGCATTTGCAATAAAAACAACATTTTGCGCTGTTACATTGTTCCGCCCTATGTCCCCTTTCCGCGCATCTAAAGCATCTCGATTTCATCTTCTCGAAGGTTCTATTCAATCTCCACCGTCTATCTTGAAACGCTAACCCATGCTTATCCTGTTCCTCAGAATAAGTTATCCCCTCGCACCTTTTCGACGGAGAATCAAGATTCATCGTCTTGACAGGTGGGGCCTGCATCGCAGCCCCAGAGAAGGAGAGAGAGTCGTGGACCAAGACTGAAGGTCGACTCATATCTCTTGGACCAAAGATTGGCCCACCCCCAGAGTTACCCATCCCTGAGGAGGAGCATGCTCCATCCCCATTCAGACTCACCGGAGAATCACGAAGAATCTTGACTGGTGGTCCCAACTTGTCAGTCTCTTCAACCAGAGACCCAGTAACTCCCCCCAAAACTAACTCTCCACCAGAGTGAGAATCAGTGGAGGAAGTGCTAACTTTGCTAAGAATCCTCGCTAGCTTGGCCGGCGTTGCCGTCAGCTTCCGCCCACCGGTCTTGTTCTTCTTGGAACAAACCGTAACCCAACCACTATCCTCGCTAATCTCGCTCATAACGCTAATCTCGCTCGGGGTTGCGTACTTAATTCACCAAGCGGGATCTCGGATATCGGGGAGTCCGTTTTTTCGACTATGAGTGTTGGGTAGGAATTGGAGTTTCCCATCGGTGCAGCGTTGGCAGTAGTAAGGTGGGCTCTCAGCTAGTAAGCAGGGTAGTCTGTGTCTCCTTCTTGCTTATGCAGTTACTCAGCTCAACCCAAAGAGAATAAATAGACGAATTTCTGTCAACTATCTGCCCCCATACATATGATCCTTTTCTTTGACCTCTTATTTTGATATACATCGGCCCTCATTCTTTTATACAAAGTCCCAAATTAATAAGAATATCATCGCCCCTAACTAATAAGAAGAATAATCCCTAAGTAAGAAGGACTCATTCTTTCCGCGAGCAGGATTTGAGCAAAAGTTCCTCGCAGTGCCCCTGGTGAGTAAGTTGTTGGTAGCAGTTGAGCAAGGGATACGTGGCGTTTACTACTATCTATGGCCTATGGCTCTTTCTATACTATCTCTACTATGGCCTTTTACTATGGCCTTTTAATACTATAATGTCCTCCCTATTGCCTCTGGCCGGCTCACTAGAGAAATTTGACCGGACGGGGTACCAGCCTATTAGAAGAAAGCACGGCACTGGCATTTTCTTTGGTGGGTCACTTCAAGTCAAAGTACAAAGAATGCACCACTAAGTTTGACTGATCTTTCTACCTCATGTGTATCTTCTTATAAAGTAGGTACTTTATGGGCTGAAAGAGGAGAAGGGGGCTTAAAGAGGAAGGGCCCACCTAAAGCATGCTTTAATAGACAAGTTCAAGGCATGTCGCAACTTGCCTTCTATTGCTCCCAATCTGAAGCACCCCTCTTCTTCAAATGCATTCCTCACGAGATTGAGGCCACTCTGCCTAACAACCTTTCTTTCACAAGGCCGTCAGGTCGATCTAAGGCCTAAACCTTTCGAATCAGTAGTGCCCGCCCAGAGTACTGGCTTTTCCCCGTGCCCCAATTTGCTTTTATTTATCCTTTCTTCTGAGTGAAAGATTTATTCAACTATAGGAAAAAGGTATGAATGGAGTGCTTTTCGTTCGTAACATTAGTAGTTACTCACTCGGTTCAAGAAACTAAAGTAGCACAAATGAACTGTTCAAGAAAGAAACTAAAATAGGCGCAAGTTTCAGGAAAGTAAAGTAGGAACTCCACTCTTATCACTTTGTCTTCTTCTTACTAGCCTTTCTAGTTTTAGTTAGCACGCTTTAGTTTTCTTGCTGCGCATACGTTTTCTTGCTTGACCTCGCTTAACAACAAAAGCAGAATCAAGATGAACTTTAACAGCAAGGGTGCTTGCAGATTAGCGGATTAGCTAAACTCAGCAAGCAAAAGGCATGAGCAGCAATAATCAAGGGACTGATCCACTTTACTTGTAATTCGCTGTAATCCACTTTACTTGTAATTAGCTTACATATCCGTCGTTGAAGATGAGTGACGGAGGCTGAGAGGATCTGGTCGATGAGTAAGCCAGGCTCACCCTAGTCACTCTGCCAATTCCTATGCTATACTTAGCTATACTTAAGAGCAAGGAAGAAGCGGATTGCTTACAGCCGGATGAACAATCTCTTTCGCTACGCGCCTCTCCCGCTCTTGCCTTTCCTTTTGTATAAAATCGCCTGTTGGCACTGAATCGGGAGTTTCAAGCCATTAATGTTCGAGATTGAGGCTTCTCTTCTAGCGTTATTTAGGGGGACCAGGTTCGAAGAAAGTGAGCTAATTTTCAATTCGACTAGATGCACCGGGCCTAGTATCTAGCAAAGAATGGGGCTTTTTCCTTGGTTAACGCACCAAGTGGAGTATATATGTAGATCTAGAGTAGGGTAGGAAACAGCGTGTTTTTGGCATAATTTTGATTTCCCCTAATATGAGCCAATTCCAAATCTTCAAAAAGTACAACTTTTGCTGCTATATGACACTACTTTTTTCACAAATGGTCTTGTCTGTCTCTAGGGAAAATGTGCTTTATTCCTTTTGCCCATAGGTGAATCATACTTTTACGAACCTAAAAAGTCTAACCCAAAGAGCAAAAGAGCTGGAAAGGCTCAATTGAGTATTTTTGGTCGCTTCTTATGATGAACGAGATCAAAAATACGGGAGTGCGCCGTATTTCTTATTTCAAAGCTTTTTACTTCGTCTGTAGTGCGAGGCCTTTTACCCCGTTTTACTGCGAAGTTGCTTACTCCGTTTTACGTGCGAAGCTTTTGGCTACGTCATACTGCGAAGGAAGTTCGATGCTTTGTCTTAGTGCGAGGGCTTATTATGTTGTCTTATTGCGAAGTTTGTAACTAAATCTTATTGCGGGTTGCCACATCCTCAAGCAGTGCCAGGTTCCACTCGATCCACACTTTGACACTTTTTGCTTTGTTTGTGAATTTTCCAATTATATAAAATAACTTGCTTTCAGCACATTTTCCTAATCAAAAAGACTAGGTTTGCCAGCTACGCTTTCTATTCTTCTATACTTGGGCGGTATTTAAGGGAAAGAAAGCCCTGGCTTCGGTCAGATAAGGTTCCTGCTCCCTTGCTTCGATCGATTGCTTCTTCGTAGTGCCCTTTGGTTTCATTTACTGGAAAGGGAACGAAGAGGTTGGAAGACCTCTGCTTTGATATAGAAACTCCTTCAACTTCAACTCCACAATTGAGGATCTCGTGTCTTATGGGCGGATAACTTCTCAGTGAAAGTAGGCACCGTGGTGGTTTTTAGGCTAGTTGTTTAAGGAAGGGTTCAGGGCAGCCGGGCAGTAATAAAGAAGACAAAGAAAATACCGAGCACCTCGACAGGCAGCGCAAATGAAAATGCGAGGTTGGCACCGCAGTCAGGTTCATCATGTCAGCTTCCCGCCTACCTGGGCGGCGGCGGATCAGAGTAGGGGACAGCTAATAAAGTCTAATCAGACCTCCAATGCACCTAGTTTATGAAAATCCACTAGAAGTCTCGGCTCGGGTAGGCAATCCCACCACTCATCTCTCTCTTTTTCATTCTTTCTTCAAAAACTCTCTAAACACTCAATTGATAGTGCATTCAGCTCCTGGCTTGGCAGCCCGTGGGTTTTTCCCTTTATCAAAGGGATTTCCACGTCAAAATCTTGTGTGTTCATTGTTTCCTTCATATTGAATTCAATTGCTCAATCTGAATCGCATCGCACTCACTACCAATGTCAGCCTCATTCTCGTCAGATCCTGAAACAATCAAAATCTTAACTGCTGATAAGTAGATATCAAAATCTGCACCAACAGTTTGGCGCCGTCCGCGGGTTTATTTAAGTGAATTCACTCGCTGCCTATAAATACTACTAAAGCCCTATCTGTGACTGCCTATACATACTTGCCTATCCGTTAATGCCTGTTATCAGCTTACTCATCCCTTGTTTTTGACTATTACGCCTGCCTATTCCAGATCCCTCTTCCTCTCAACCCTCTCTTCCTCTACATCCAACCACCTCATTCTATTCATCCTATGATCACCAGAACTAGAGACAACACCAGACCGGTCAAGACGTACCCCGATTGCGTCACAACGCGCTCTACTAGACATCTAGAACGCGCCACCTCCCTCTCTCAGTCGTTATTTCTGGGCACTCCTTCTCTACTAGAACCACTTCTATATGCCTACTAAGGCAAGAGATACCTATCCATGTTGTACCAAAGGGCTACGCAAGGTATATCAGAAGATCACTTCTCTACTCTACTTTAGTCACAGGGAAGTCAGAAAGGAATGGACATACGGAACACGTGCCCACGAAGTTTGGAATGGATGCCCAACCACCTCTTGAACAAAGCGAAGACTTGCCCTTTCTCTTAGAAAAGAAATAGGATTCTCTCACTCTCGGCTCTATACCTCTGGTACTACACCTAGTGGCTCCGCCTTCTTCATTATGGCGTGCTATTGGAACATTTGGGCCTTGCCTCCAGAAAAGTGGTGTTGTCGTCGTTGGTCGAAACGAACCGGAATCGAACCAGATAAGGCTCATGACCCCCCTTCCAAGCGTTTCTTTTGATAACCCGGTTCGACACTGGCGTGTCTACATCCGGGGAAGTTTCATTCGACTCATCAATGCGCGGGTCAACTCCTCCCCATCCTTACCTTTCTTAAGACTACCAAGCCCTCTCGAATTAGTTCTACGATAGTAGCTTTGAACGTAGACCCTGGTAAAAATCTTTCACTCACTGAGAAGTGAAAGCCCGTGACTATATCGTCCTGAAGACGGATGCGGCGGGAAGAAACGGCATTGAGAAGTGTTGCTAACTTGACATTTAGGTTTCGGCATAACAAAGCTTGCACTGTCTTTTCGCACTTCGGCGCACAACGCGCCGCTGGTAAAGATTCTACTACGGTGCCGCAAATTCGCAAGCTGATCCTAAGGTTTCGTTGTTGTTCATTGGATTCCAAAAGAATGACCTCGCTAGGGTTGAAGAATTGCTGCAATTCTTCCTGAATAGACTCGATTCTCCCGTCGAGAGTTTCTTTGAAAGTGGATCCAAAACTCTTCCGAGTAAATATGAGAAAGCCTATAAAACAAGCAGCTACTATCAATTCTTCATTATAGATTAAGATCTTTTTCGAACTTAATGCACAAATAGATAGAATAGCAGCTAATAACATCTTTCTATCCTGCATATCCGTTGACATTTCATTAGGAAAGGACTCTCCTTCCGCAACGGAACGGGAAGTTTTGTAGGAAACCCAAAAGACGGAAGAGGAGAAAAGGCACTTTGTAGTTGGTAAATCTCCTGTAGTTATGTTTAACCTTGAATGCAATTTATAAATTCGACTGCAATAGTTCCCCGGGTTCTAAAGGTAATAACGAAAATTGCTAATCCAATAGCGGATTCCGCAGCTGCCACCGTTAGAACTAATAAAGCAAATACTTGACCCATCATATCATCCAAAGAAACGGAAAATACCAAAAAGTTCAAATTGACAGCTAATAACATTAATTCAATTGACATTAACATAATAAGAATATTTCGTCTATTAAGGAGGATTCCCCGAATACCTAAAATAAAGATGATCATAGAAAATGTGAAATATTTTATAGGATCCATTTCAGAAACGTGGAATGAATGTCAGAGCAATTCAAATTAAGTGAGGCCATCATATTAGCAAATAGACGTATTCCTGAGCTTAATGCACGAAAACAATGAGAGATTAGCTCTAGAAAAACAACCGAAAACACACAAGCTTACCCCTCGTCTTAGTCATTACGTTGAAGACGGTAGGAACGGAACTCCTGAAAAAGCGTGGAGTTCTTTTTGAGAGCTTGAAGTTCCCCTACCTTCTCCTCCAGATGAGAGGGCTCCTGCTGCCTGAGAAATGCTAAAACCATGCGTTTGATGCTATTATTTCGTTCAGTAGAGGCGAGCCCATAATAATCCGGAACCATTTTGGTTTTTTCTTGAAAGGGCAAAGTTTTCATGATGTCACAAAGGAGATCGGTGGACTGTTTAAAGGCATAGGAGGTGTCGTCAGGTGCGGGATCCTGGGGAGGAGCGCCCGTTTGGGTAGTTGAAGTTGACGCGCCTTGCATAGCAGGTTTGTTGACTTCTTGTGTCAACTCGTTGTCGAGGAGGGGGATGCCTTCGACTGGAGAAAGAGCGTTAAAGGTGCCTGTGGAACTAGAACTAGAACTTATTGGGATGATGTTTCGCTCCATAGGAGTTTCAATAAATATAGGCGGCACGTTTTTTTGTTGGCATAATTGATTAGATACCCAAGTCCCATAATCTTTGAAATTGACAGCTTCTACAACGATAGGCATAAAGGCAGGATTCGTTCCAGAAGCACCACCGCTTATCGGCGGCGTTTCTTCGCAAAAGGGACACCCCCCCTGGGGAAGTGGCCAGATGAATCCTCCTTCTGTCTTCAGACCCCAGGAAAGCCCTAAGAAAACCAGAAACCCCAAGAGGGCGGCGGCGCGGAGGACAGGATCAGCTCGTTTTTCCTTCCCCGCGAGTATAGCATGATAAGCCCAAGTTACGGCAGCTCCGGATGAAAGGAGAATCAGGATAGTAAGAAAAGGTATTTCCCAAGGATCTAAAACCCCAATCCCCTTTGGGGGCCAAATACCTCCGATCTCTACCGTAGGTGCCAAAGAAGAATGAAAAAAAGCCCAAAAAAAAGCAAAAAAGAACATCACCTCCGAGACTATGAACAGAATAAAACCATATCGAAGTCCTAATTGTACAGCTTTTGTATGATGTCCTTCCAATGTGGACTCACGTAGAACATCGCGCCACCATACAAACATGGTATATAGGAGAAAGATTAGACCCAAACTTAGAAGTGTTGCACCCCCTTGAAATGAGTGCATGTACATCACACCACCAACGGTGGTTGCCAAAGCTCCGAGTGAAGCCAAAAGCAGTGAAAATGGACTTGGATCTACCAAATGATAAGAATGTCTCTGAGATTCACTGCTCGTAAGGGAGGGAATCAGCCAAGGCAGCATCACAGACAGATCATGTGGTTGTGAAAAATAAGTCAATTTATCAAGTTGAGGCATTTGTTGATCTAATCGACCTTGTTTGTGAATTAAAGGGCCTTAAAACAAAATACTATGTGTTTCGATCGACCGACGCCAAGAGAAGAAGTAAAGAACAATTTCTCTTTCTCTTCTAAAAAAGACACTATTTACGATAAAAAAGAAAGAAAAAAAAGAAAAGAAAAAGAGAGCTCGAGCGGTTCCTCGTTCGTTAGCAGGACCAGAGCCGAGCAAGTGGATTTAAGAACGAGCCATTCATTTAGTAACGATGGAGCGAGGCGACCAATAGGTAAGAAAGGAGAGTTTCATTGCTTCAAACCCAATTCGTTCATTATATCGTAATGGTGAAACGAATTCCTTTTCCCCGGAAACCCAACTCTGTTTTCTCGAAACAGCTGAAAAAACATTGAAAAGATGGTCTATTTTGAGCACCAAAAAGCTATTGCATAGTTCAGTATAACGAAGGGTCTGATATCTTAGTACACAAAGGTGCTTTCAAAAGCCATGTGACTCGTGAATGGTATAAAAAGAAATAGAATTATTGAAGTTACAAACATGAAGTGGAGATATCAAATCCTTTCCTTGTTGAAAGCAAAAGTATGACAATCAAAGAAAAAACTGAAGCATTCAAACTCTCATTGCCTGAAGCTAGAAAAAGAGAGAGAGTTTTGGATTCAAATTCGAAGTGGGTTGACACTTAACCAATAGCATTGGATTGGCAATTAGAAAAAAATGTTTGATTTTCTAGAGGAGAATCGATTAGCTTTAGTGGAAGCTGGACCAATTCTACTTGCTCCGGGTTTGCGGTGGCATATTATCGTAGATAGTGAAGTTGCATTTTGCCTTTCCTACGAGTCGGAAACACGTTGTTCCGATCTGACTTTCGAATGAGAATCCTCAAATTCTAACTACTACTAAGGACAATGAGATAACAGATAAGTAAGTGATCATCCTACTATACAAAAAATCTACAATCTGGGATGAGAGCTATTTTGCACCCAGCTTTCGATATGAGTGAGCCATTCCGTTCCTACCTTCGGAATGAGTCTACCTATAGTATTCGCCACTGGTGTACCGAGGATTCCCTTATTAATAGTTGGCCCCTGGAACCACCCATTAAGGAACAAAGAATAAGCAAACTCTTTCCAAAAACTCTTTTTTCTCGAAGCATCACATGTGCCGGTAAAAGATTGAAGCATACCCTATATACTGGATATTCACCCCCCTTCGCGCTCAGTGGTCATCCACAAATGGTCCTCCGTTATCTCTCTCCACCATTCTTCAGTGAGTGACTGGTGCAAAAGTTCACTAAGCATCTTTATAAACAAGGTAATGCGCCTACAATTTCCAACAACAAAAGCAAATGAAGAAGGCAGGACTTCGTTCCTCTTCATAAATGAAAATTGAGTTTCATTCAGATGTTCCACGAAACAATGTCAGAGATAAGAATAAGCACGGGGTCTGGTAATGGACTCATCTTAGAATTCTTTCAGAACAATAGGAAATTCCTGTCACTTTCATATCTAGGAAATTCAATCACAATCCAATCCCATGGTATATCTATTTTACCAAATCATCCTGAGAAAAAGAGAGTAAACCACACTCACTATACTATAGGTTATTCTCTAAGTCTGGTAATGCCTTCCCCAACTACAGTGAATATGCGCCGCCCATTCTATCACTCCAAGGAAATGCACTGTTATATTTCAATAATCCGCCTTTGCGGAACTAGGAAATGAAAGAAAAGCATGAACGAGAGTTCTACACAAGAGAATCTAAAGAAGCTAAAGATGCACCATGTAATGAACTCCTTACCTTAAAGAAGCTTGACCCAGAGCTAGATCAACTCCTGCGGATTCCATCCCCAGAATTCACTTTTACCAGCCCCTTTTCACAAACAGACTCGGCGGAACTGCTTTGAACCCGCACACACAAGCAACCAACTATTCTCAACTAGAAAAGTCGTCTAGTTGCACGTTCCGTAGTAACGGATTTGAGCTGCTTATCTACTTCTATACCTCGAACCTTGGCTCCAACACTTTCCCATCTGGGTCAAAGCCCACGGGAAGCCCCACTTATTCCAATGGAGATTAAGGAGAAAGTTGACGAGCTTATCTACGACTGAGTGGAGTGCTTCCATTTAGAAAAGAGAAAAGAAAAGAGATGCATTTGGCTATGAATCGGTATGTGTCTTTCCTGTATTGTTCTAATAATCTTGTTTAGAAGAGAGGAATCCACTTTCGTTAGTAGCCGAGGAATGTAGTCCCAGTAATAAGCACCCCCTTAGAGTGAAAAGAAAGATATATAATGTTTGAAAACTTGTCTCACTTGAAATACCATACTGAATATCCATACTTGCAGGAACTCTTTTTCTCCCTCACCCGAAAAACACAGCCTCTTTTCTAGTATGCCCCCATTAAATATACCACTACCCTTACTTTATACAGTTAATGTTTAGTGCTCGTAAAAGTGACATTATGGCCTGGGGAAGAAGAAAACTGACCTCTACCAAATAAGAACTTACCTACAGACTTTCCTTTAGTCTTTCAATTAGTAGTAGTGAACCTACTTACCCTCACCAGACTGACTGCTCTTTTCCTCTCCCCCATTGAGTTACAACTCCTTTCCACTTTTTGGCAATAAAGGACTTGGCAAGACGGAAAGAAAAGGGCTGCTGCTGCGTGTCCATAGAATTCGGGAATCCATCCATCATAGGCAAGACCATAAATACCAACTTGACCAGAAAGTCAGAGATACTACTTCAACTACTTATACTAGTAAGGATTGTTACGATGAGTGGAAACTAGCTGAACTCTACCCAGAAAAAGAAAAGAGACAAAGAGCTCCCTCTTCAGCAGGACTTGACGTATGCTTCCTACTATATCAAGGTCTGTTAGTTCAGTTAGGTAGTCAGATCGCTCAGTTGTATCAAGCTCAGTTGGCTCTGTTTTCACAGAAGAAACTTAATTCATAGCTGGCCCCTCAATCGATGATGCCTCGTTAGTCTTTCCCTAACGAACAGTCTTCTCCTATCAGTCTTTCCTCATCCGTTAGAACAGATCTGTATTCTTTGAATAAGCTGTTGGATACGTATTGACTACTTTTGTTCCACCCAGTCAAGAGTACTAGTGAAAAACGAGTAGATAGAACAGTGAGTTCCGAGCGAGTGAAAGAAATAGTTGGGAAGTTTGTTGAGAAAGAATATTTAGCTCAGTTGGTATTGACTAGACTGGTTAGAATGCGTTACCTCCTTGTTTTCCAGGTTAGTGAAACGAGTAGTTAGTTCAGTTGGGTAGATAGCTTCATTTCTTACCTATTGCATTCGGGAATGGAACGTATAGATACCGAGTTTTGTGCTACAAGCTAGTTAGCCCGTGCTTCCTTTCTTACCCATTGCATCCGTGTAACGAATAGTTTACTTTCTCGAATTACTAGTTGATTGAGCTTATTCTTCATTTGTGAACTGCTTTTTTTCTCATCAAATAGAAGGTAAAGAACCCACTATATTCTAGCGAAGTGATTACTGCATAAAAAGCCTATTAAGGGGGATTGGAAAGTCAAAAGTAAGCTCTTAGCGGTCAGGTTTCAACCTAAGGATTTCAGCTTCGATATGGTCATTAAGCTCTTGGTCTTTGACCGGCTTTTTCTAGTCATTTCTATTCCTTTGGTGGGGTTTGTTCAGCTTTCCCATTATTGAGTAGTGAGACACATCCCTTTCGTTTTCAAAACGCGTCTGTGAATGCCCAAATTCATCCAATTTGTGCGCTTTAGCCTGGTTGCGGGCTAATGATTCAGTTTTGGCATAGTATCTCGAGTCTGGTCTAGCTGAGGCTATACCCGCCGAGTCTTGTCTTGTTCCTGGCATTGGTTGTATTGCAGCTTGTGTAGGAAGATGCCTCCTATGAGGGTGGTGTTTTGCTTAGCCTACCCTGTCTCAAAGCTTTCTTGACCTTGATTTTGAACTTGGTCCTTTACATCGTGGTTGGTGTTGCTGTGTTGCTCTTCTACTCTACCCCGGTACCGGTATCAGCTGCCCCTCTTTTCCTTCCTACGGCTAATCCCCCTTTTATCTGGCTTGGCTCGAAGGAAATCCATATCTGCCTACTTCTATTTATTTCCAATTCATCCCCATCTCCCTCTGAATAAGTCGATCCATAAGCTTTCGAACCAACAAATCATCTTGTGTCTGAACCAGCCAGTGAAAACGAGCCTCTAATACGTACTTCCTTTCGAAACCATCTACTCAGGTATTGAAAAAGCCGCATCTCTACCTAAATATCATCTGAATTCGATACTTGATTTTCTGTCTTGTCTCAACAGTGAAATATCTATCTAGTGTCTCTTGTGTCAAATAACATATGTATATGCTTTGAGTTAGAATTAGTGAAAGTCTAATAGGGCAAGATGTTGGAGAAACTGCAAAGTAAGTTAGGTTCTCGAAAGAAAGTGCTATCCACTGAGGGGCAAGCGGAGGAAGTGCAGAAATCGCGTCTCCGTCTTATCCTCGATGGAGTACAGTGGCTATAGAAAGAAAGGAAGAGTTCGATTGCTTGGAGAAGGTATTCTTCTTGGTCGACGTATCTTTAGACCTCTTCTTACCCAGAAAAAGGAAACTTCTTGCGGAATGATAGATCCGTTTGTCTTGCTCTACCTAAGCAGGATTGAGTACGATGATGCTCCCTACCTATGTGTACCTCATACTTTTCGGGCTAGAAATGCCATATAGTTAATGGAACTATCCATTTTGGTCGATCTTGATTAGTAGATTGCCAACTTCTTCTTCTGATGATAGGAATCTTCCCTTTATTAAGTGGCTATAGCATAACGAAACAAGTAGGTTATTCTTTACTAAGTTGGTTCCTCGGCTCGATTGGTAATGCAGAAATCACCTGGGCTTGCAAGCTATGTGATGTTACATACCTGGCTCAGCTCAATCCTACGACGAATACCGTCTGCGCCTTAGCGGAACAAACACTCCTGCTAAAGCTGGATGCGCGCCGGCACACGGGCCAAAGAGGACTAAGGAGAAGGGATGCCGTACTAATAGACTGGGCAAGCAAAGCAAGGCAAGCGTTGATGACTCTCGATTGAAAGGTTAAGAGAAGGATGCGCCCGGATGGGGAAAGAAACCATGCATCATCTTGCAGGCTATTCGATCTCGAGAGAGCAGTTTACGCGGTAGGGATATCTTAATGTTATTCAGAGATTCAACCTGTGCCAACAACGAAGTGCAGGTTTTGTTTTCCACAAGTATGCTTGTTCATCGGTCTGCAGGCATGGAAATACAACATTCATTCCTCTCCCACAGTACCGTGCAAATCTGATGAGCAGAAGCAGGAAAGAATAGGCCCGTTGATTGCCTGGGTTCCGTGCTTCATTCATCCTTCCTTGGCTAAGAGAGTGCTATCGGTTGGGGAATCACTCGTAGTCCTTCTCTGCTTCCTCTTATTCCTTCTGTATTGAAAGTGGTAGTAAGAAATCCACAACTCGAGGTACCTTGATTTAGGGACTTTTGGGCCTTTGTTTTTGATTGAGAGGTGCGGCGCATTCATTAACGAGCTAATCGGTTTCGTAAGTAGTCCCAGGCCTGGAGGAAACGGCAAAAATCATAAAACATCATCAAATCCAGTGAATCCCTCTTTCTAAACAGGTTATCACAGACCGAACGAGGAGAAGCTACTAAACGTTCATAAGTCGAAGAGGAAACGGAGTTCCAACAGAGACTGCCCTTTTCGTTCGTAACAGACGAGTAACTACTAATGTTACGAGTGAAAAAGGTAGTTACTCACTGGGGTCAACTTGCAGCAGGAATGGTTGAATAAAGGGCTTGCCCTACTAAAGTTTTCAAGCAAAAATGCAATATTTTCTATTTATTTAATATTCAATATTCAAAACGCAAAATTCTAGTTTTCGATGATAGTCTTGAATAGCTCCGACGGAGTAACTTACCCTCCCCTAGTTCTATGAAAATGGTAGTTTTCCTCTCTCTGGAGAGTAATTAGGCGCGCGAACGACAGTGGCCTTTCTTGCGTTCAAGATAAAGAGGCAGCCCCCAGTCTTGTTGTTCTTTAACGGGCCTTTGGCATACTTTACTTCGTCGGTCTTTGCCCTGCATTTTTCTCTTTCTGTAGGGGTTTTGCCAATTTTCTATTGGAAGGGGGGAGGGAGTGAGATTCTGCCAAGTATTGCTGGTTGGAAAAGAAATGCACTAATTCTAGAAGTTCTTCAAAGAAGGGGGATTGGACTGGTCTGTACAGCTTGAGAAGGTGTTAACTGAGTGTGCCGGGTAGGTAAAGGCTGTGCTGTTTGCTTCTCCTCTTTCACTGCCTGCTATCTCCAAAATGAGTGGTCCTATGAACTAAACTAAAGCGCAGATATACGATGTCTGCTAACCTAGAAGCTATATGCCCATTGCCTTATAAGGTGCATTTCACGCTTCTACGATTGAGTACGAAACTGATTCACCTAATCGTCTGGCAGCCTTCAAGGCACTCATAACTCTTCGAGCACGGCCTTATTTACACAAATGAAATAGCGCTTTCTAATTCTCTTATTTCTTGCTGGGGAAAGCGATGAGCACTAACACTAGTATGTCGAACAACGCAGGTGGCTCTAATAGTGGGAATCTGAAAATTCGCAGTGGTAATGACAACGGTGGCAACAACTTCGACAAATCGACCCCCAGAACAGGACCTAGCCACTACGCAGGAAAGACACTTGAAGAATTGAAAAGATTTGAATATTCTTTTCGAAAAGACAAAGTGCGTAGGCTTTTCAAGAACGCTCTAAAGGAAGGTCTCGAGCTACCACCAAGTAAGCGGCCAGACGACATCAAGAAGTCAGATGATCCAAACTATTGCCCTTATCACAGAATGTTGGGACATGCCATTGAAGATTGCTTTGTTTTCAAGGATTGGTTAGAGAGAAGAATCAGGAAAGGCGAGATCACTCTTTCTGAAAATGTAAGGCAAGACACAGCCCCCCATGAATGTGTCAATATGATATCTCATTCAAGTGAAGGGTCCTTGTGCATCGTTTCTCAGGAGGAAGGATAATGGGAGATGCATATCTCCCGCAAAACCAAGAAGATGTTGAAGACTCTGCATAAGAATTCTTACATCAAGTGGGAGGATGAAATGACCCCAATCATTCCACATGTTCCCGCAGCACAACCAAATGTTACCTACAAGAAAAGAAAGAATCAACATATCTTTGAACTCAATGAGAAGTTCCAAGTCGAAGAAGACTGTGAACAGGTGCCCTTATTAGACCCGGCCCTTGGAGATTTCATTCCCGAAGAAGTTCGAAAAAAACTGAACGGGGAGAAAGAAGTAGGAATGGAAGCTACCTACGCTCATCATACACAGATTGAAAGTCTTCAGGTCAAAATCATACCTAGTCTTGCATGTATTCTTCTCTAGGATCTTGGTCCGATCTTTACCTATCTATCTCGTCCCATTCACCACCTATCTATGTAAGACTCTGCATATAATAAGATAATGTACCCGCGAGGGAGGCTTTCTTCTTCCTTGCCTACGTTGTTTGTGGTGGAGATGGAAAGCTTTGTATATTCTACGCTCGCTCAGAGATGCAGGAGAAAAGACAGATGGTTATGAAAGCCTAGCAAGCGTGACCTAGAAAATCTGTATGCAGTCAACGCCTTTCTAATTCCAAGTAGAGGTGGCTGGCTTGACCTTTCCACCTCCCTCCGGGCACCCGCAAGCACGATGTTTTTCCTTTCATCTTTACCGCCAGGGCCAATCTGAGTAATGGAATAGAGAACCGGGTATAGAGAAAAGCTATAGTTAGGGTAAGCAGCCTCTTGATTCTTTCAAAAAAGACGCGCGCTAGAATGGAAAGAAAAAGAAACTTTATACAATATTCAAGAAAAAACTCAGGAATCCACTCGGCGTGTTCTTCTGTACCAACAAAGGGTGAACCCCATTCAAGGTCACAACTGGGGCATTCTACTAATATAGATAGAGAGCCAAATAGAGAGAGATAACCGCCAGATTCCTCAACTGTTTTGAATGCAAACTATAGTGAATTACGAATTTGGGAATTTTGCCGATCTCCGTCTCCAGCTTCTGCTGCTGATCCTCCTTATCTTCCAATTCACAGTTCTCTTTGTCTTCGTGCAGTAACACCTCCTCGTTTGGTATTGTGTGGATGAGTTCACAAACTTCAGTCATCAATAGTGCTGGTTCATCATCGCTTTGTTTTGTAATTCGATTTGCCCTCTGTTCTCTACGGTTTGGCTTTGGACAATCTTTAGCAAAGTGTCCATATTCATTACAATTGAAACACTTCACCAACGATTTCTCGAAGTTGCGAGGCTTTCGTTCATCACCAGTGTGTTCCCCATTACCTCGACCTCCACCTTGTCCGCGCCCGCGTCCACGACCTCTACCGTGATGTCCTCCTCTCTTGGCGCTGCCAGAGCCCTCGTCTTTCTTTCCCTTTGCGCATCTTGCCTCCCACTCGGCTTGGGTGAGGAGAAGCAGTTCTCCCCCGTCTTTTGAGTGCAGCCGCCCCTTAAGCCCGTCTTCGAAGGTTCTGAGACGGCCTATCGCCTCTGAGACCGACATACTCTCAACATCGCCAAACTGCTCAATCGTTCCAATAATTGGGAGGAACTTATCTGGAACTGAACTGAATAGTTTTTCCACAATTTCACTGTCGTCAAGCTTCGTGCCGAGCGAGCGGATCTCACCCACCAGCGTGGTAAGTTTCATGGCATACTCATTTATTGTCTCTGAGTTCTCCATGTGCATCTTGTTCAGTTGCCGTTTCAGCACCTGTACACGTGCCTTCTTGACACGATCTTCACCAACCCGCATCTCCCTGAGAGCGTCCCAAGCGTCCTTTGCCGTCTCCTTCTCTGCGATTGCCATCATAACGTCATCTGGCACAGCTTGAGAGATGGCAACCATGGCGCCTTGATCTTTGTCATCGTCAGTGTCTCCACCATCAATTACTAACCATACCCCTAGCGAACGCAAGATTATCTTCATCTTGACAGCCCATATGCCGTAGTTTGTTTCGCTTAACATGGGATATTGAATCGGGATTGTGGCTCCTCTTGTTGTCGACTTGACAACCGCAAGTCTCTTCGATTGATCTTCATCGTCACTAGCCATTGCTTTAGAACCAGGCGCTGATACCAATTGGTATCAGAGTCCATTGTTTTTTTCTCTTCTTTATCTTAGAAATTATCCACACGAGGCAGTCAAACGAGCTAATCCATAAAACAGGCAGGAGGTCTTTCTAATTTTAGTAAACTGTGCGTGCAATTCCACCTTGCCTAGAAAGTATTTCTCCCATTCTCCCCGCATGGCTTAAAAGTAAGATGGAAAAAGGATGAAACACAAAATCAAGTGAAAGAAGCCCACATACCCACTCTTCTTTCCTCCCGTCGCTAGGGGAGCCTCGTACGTACTCTCGATTTTCCTTTCCAGGAAGACAGAGAAACTACACCAAAAAGAAAAATTCTGGGGGGGGGGAAGCGCCTCCTAAAAAAAATACGAAGTGTAGAAAGAGTCGCCTGAAAGGCATTCTTTATGTAACAACAAGCCCGCCAAATATGTGAATAGCAAAAACCAGAAATTTTGTCATACAAGCACCCGGCGTACAATGCAATGAATTTTTTGTAATTTTCAAGTCGTGATGATATGCGTCTAAAAACAACAAAGCAAAGGTGCTGAAATAACAAAATGATAAGCAGATATAATAAGTGTTGAATCACAGCTAAAATGCAATCCAAAACAATAATCCCGGAGAAAAAAAGGGGCTCCAAGGCACTCTCTCCCGTAACGCCCGGCTGGTGAGGTCCCATCACAGCCCCAGATGGCCCCGCAACTTCACTGGCGTCGACCAAAAAGTCGTTAACATCAAAGGAGGAGGAGCCACTTTCTTGTTCTAAGGCGGGGGTTTGGGCTGCGCAGCGAGGCGGCAAGGAGGTTGCCTCTATAAAAGAGCGATCTAGCGCTGTCCTCAGCGCAGGATCGAAGTCTGAGTTGAGAAGAGATTTGGAGTACTTTGGTTTGAAAAGGTTATACCGTTTTTGCAAGGTTTCAACCTCACAAATTTGATATTGATAAAGCACCTTGGCAAGAAGTGGCCTTTTTTGGGCAGGAACATGCTGAAAAGGATTGATATCCTGAAATTGCGGATCGGTGGTAATTGTCGCAAAAGGAGCATCTTGAAACTCCGCATATGACAAATTCCCCTTACCTTCCCATTCTTGAAAGGCCAGGTCAGGCCAAATAGGTAAATATGGGGAACTACCCCTTCCGGGCAAATTCGAAAACAAGTGTAACACTTGCGCCAAGGTCAAGTTTTTCATGATCAACATATTATTTCCATTTTCTCGTCGTTATCAGAGGGGGGTGGACCCCGCCCGGCAGGCGGGGCAATAAAGCAGAAATCATGTGGAAGAGGGATGAGAATCCCGGACACACCAAGCGGGTACCATTTTAGGTAAGGTTCAGCAAAAGCGATTACCTTGTGGGAGGATTTTGACTCCCGATTTTAGCGAGAGCACCTTTTCCTTCTGAACAGCTCCACGAAAACAACGTTCGACACTTGCATGTGTTAAGCATATAGCTAGCGTTCCTTCTGAGCCAGGATCAAACTCAGTGATGAACTAGAATTATGAAAACTGAATGTGGTACAAAAAACCTAGTGAACCAAACAAAAGAAAAAAGACACTATTTCTGAGTTGAATGAAATGAAAACAAATACACTAGTTGATGAGAAAAAGAGATGAAAAGTCCCACCCGGAATCCATGGGACGCATCCACAAAGAAACCCTCTAGTTCCTCACGAAGAACCAGAAAAAGGGCGTGCAGTACCAACCGATCCGACTCGTGGGGCTTAGTGATAGGACGAAGCTGGCCCGGCTTCATTGGTTTCGGGATGAAGGTACGGTACATAGGAGAAAATCTGTAATAACCCGCCTGCAATTCCTTGAGCGTGCTGAACAGGGATACCTCTGACATCTTGAATTCGTCGTCTTGACTACGAGACAAAAGGAAAACTATGCGTATTCGTTTTCGCATTAAGATTTTTTGTTGCATTTTAGAGGGTCAATTTACTTATCGTTATCAGAGGGGGAGGATACAGAGCCCATAGCTCTATATTCTTATTAGATTGGCTGAGCCCGGACACTCTTGCGAATTCCAAATAGAAACTGACATCGAACTTGACTTTCCAGAATAACCTCTCATTGCGGGAGCCCCTTACCCGCTCTCCCGCCTGCCCAGAACTACCCTTCTTTCACTTTTGATAGTCTGTAGCAGCCCCGGTGGTCGACCTTTTTCACCTACTCTCAGATTTACTTCGAAGGATTCCGCCCCAACCCATTCTCAGACAAATCGGATCTTCCACTTTCTTTCCTGGCTTACTCTTTTGAAAGACCTGAGGCGCGGCCTACTTTTTAGCCCCAGCGCTGAACCCATGTTCAACTCGCCGCCGCCAAACATAGTGCGAAAATGGACAAAAGCCTACGAGCATGAAGACGGGGTTCACTTCGAGCGGTAGCACCCGGTATGCTGGTCTACTCACTCTACCAGGCCAACTCGCCTTTTACGGCCGAGCGACTTCGAATGTCTTAAAGACAGATAGTTATGATCCAAGCCGGGCAAATCCTGCTGCAGGCATAGGAACACATAACCAAGGTTTCAAGCCTAGAAAGAGACTTGACGCTTGTGTATGAAATCTTTTGCTTTAAGAAATTCGATCTCATCAAATACCTCCAAAAGTGAAATGAGAGTTCAATGCTTGACGCACCAACTACATCAGAAGATTAAAATGCAGAAGCAGAGCTGAGGAATGCAAGATGGAGATGCCAACGCATCGGAATCATCAGGATTTTATTCGCACCAATGAAATACGAAAAGAATCCTGAAATTACAAAAGTGAAGTTAAGATACACACCAGCAGAGATCGATCGGGGAATACCTGACACAGCTGCTCGTGAGCTAGACTTGCCTGTCTGATCACCTTATGTTATGAGTGAGAGAATCAATGAGAGTAGCAGCTAAGGACTGTCCTTTCCTTTCTTTCTTACTGGGTAGACGATGTGCCGCTTCCGGTTGAAATCACTTTTTTTTTTCTTTTTTCTAGACACTTATTCTTTTTTCTTTTTATTTGACTATAGGGGAAAGGCACACGGGAGGATTACTTCATTAGTGAAGGCAGATAGAAGAGACAATTAACCTACGATTTTGGCAGAAGTGCTTTGCAATACAAATCAGAAGCATGTGCGATTAATATATCCGGAGTTCTCAACTATTTCAGATTAGTAACCCTTAGAGCATAACGCTCATAAGCATCAACAAGTGCATTTAGATGCAGATCCAAAATAGCTTTATCTTTCAACGATAGTGATTTAGGCTCCAATCTAGTAATGAAGTCTTTGAACTCTGTTCTTTTATAGAAACGAACCTCACCATTGAGAAAGCAGTTGTATAAACAATTAGGATCCTCCGTTTCAAGTAAGCCAGTGAATAGTTCAAAACTTTCAGTAGGTTTCAGTTTCTAATACTTTCTAAATAGATCACTACACACTAATATATTATTCTCAAGCAATCGATTAATGAATATTATAGGGTGATTAAGATCGGCCATGCAAGTAGTGTAAATAAGAGTCAAACTCCCTCCTAGAGGAGCGCAATAAAGCAGTCATGTACTGTATAAATGTTTGAAGTTAATCTGTGTTTAGCATGATACACAACATGTGCCGCTATAGCAGCATCCTTTTGATGGATGAAGAACGCAAAGGTGCAGTGGAAACATTATTATGAAAAGGAGGCCCTAAACCAGCTAAATGGTTGTGTTGAATACCTCTAGTAATCATTTTATTGAGGCCATCTGCTGCTAAAATCAATAAGGAGAAAGAGGGTCTACCTGCCTCACCCCTATCCTACATTCAAAATATTCAGTAGTGGAGCCATTAACCATAACATTCACTCTACCTCCCCTGAAAAATTTGGCAATCCAAGAAAGATACCCATAGGTCTGAAAAACCTATTTGCGGGATCTCAAATCAAAAATAAGTCCAGTTGACAAAGTCAAAAGCTTTTTGAAAATCTATCTTAATTAGCACCCCCTCTTCCTTACTATGATGAACTGAGTGAAGCATTTCATGAGCAGTGATTACACTATCTAAGATATATCTAGCCTTAAGGAATGCACACAACTAATCACAACGAATTTTTGAAAATACTAATTGCCGTCTGTGGACTTTGGAAAATATTTTCTAGCTGCAATTTAGTAAACCTATAGGTCTATATTCAGAAATCAAAGATGCACCAGGTACTTTTGGTATTAAGCAAATAGTAGCCCTATTCAATCTAGAGATATCCAGTTTACCATGAACAGCAAACACAGCCATCAAATAATCCTTAATTATATCCCAATAGGTCTGATAAAAGATCATAGAGAAACCATCAGGACCCGGGGCTTTGTCTGCCCCCATACCAAAAACTGCTTGTCTAACTTCATTGAAAGTGAAAGGTGCAGTAAGGAAAGAAGTATCCTCTTTATTTCCTTTTTCAGATTCTAACCAAACATCATCAGCCAATTTGCCCCAACCTCCCTTTCAAAATCAATTCAACTCAAAATCAAAAATATGATCTTGAATCAAATTCTGATCCCGCTGCGCGCCTCTCGTATAAACGAAATGGCAGACATGAACAAAGCATATAGTTGGTTGGTATGACGAGATATTCTTCTTTCCCGGTCCTTTCGGCTTCGCTCAAAACACTTGGGCTATGCCTCAAAGTCTCAACACTGGCCCGGAGGAGAACACGTTTCTACGCATAAATCAAATCTCTGTTCATTTTTGATTCAACTGACCGAGCAAATAAATCCTTTTGAAGCACTCTGCTTTCAGACAAGTCTTCAGACTGCCATGTTTTAGCTTACTTACCTTTGCCTGCCAACGCTAGAAAAAGCTAGCTTCCTTGTTTGTGCAGGAATGTGTCATCTTGATCAAGGAGTCTGGAAGTCCATGCTGGGGATGTAGGAAATGCTATTCGTGCCGGTGAATCGACGAAACTATGTCCTTTGCTGCTTTTTGTGCAATGTCGTTTTGTCTATTTGCTCGGCTACTGGCTCGGATTAATATGAAGTGAATAAGAAATGAGATTCGAATATTATATACAGTAGTGTTGTGGTGGTTGGTTCTGGCAGTGAAGGGGGCTCTTGTCGGTGGATTAGACAGTCTTGTCCTTCTGTTTCAAGCTTCAAACTTTCAAAAAACACTCAAGGTAATCAGACACTAGATCACTAACTTCACTTCTACCAACGTACTTATGCCCCCGCTCTCGGCTTTGATTTAGGCCAGCACCGACAAGATCAATTGCAAACTCCTTTCTTCAAATTCTTGAGTTGTCAATGATTGGTAAACAACCGCCTTGGTGGATAACGTCTCCTTGTTCTCAAGTACACCAAATTTGGATGTTGCGGAGGGAGTGCCATGAACAGTAACGGTGCGTGGAATCTCTAAACTCATTACGTATGCCATTCACAATACTTTGGCATTGATCAGTGAGAATGCCACTAGGTAGGATCCCGTTCATGCAATCCAGTGCTAGTTGAGAAACAGTGCTAGTAGTATGTATTCCAGCCAAGCCAGCAATCTATTTCTTTTAGGCATCCGGGTAAGGGTATATATTTCTTTTCTGCGAACCTTATCAAAATCAGGATGAGGTCTTGTTACTTCTCATGGATGGTTCGGCCTGCGGCCTCGCAAATACCGTACAGCTTGACAGCTGCCCAGTGAGGTTCCCTAGGTGAGTGCATAAACTGGGATACTCGGTTGACAGCAAAACAAATATTAGGTCTTGTTATGGTTGCGTATTGTAGTGCACCAACGATCTGTCGATAGAGAATCGGATCAGACATAGGTTCACCCTCATGTTGTGAGAGCTGCAAGCCAACTGCTAGTGGAGTAGAGCAAGGTAACGAATTGTGCATATTGGCTTTGTGCAAAATAGACTCAATGTCGTGTGATTGAGAACGAAGAAGACCCTCAGGAGCCGGGCTTGCTTGCATTCCCAGAAAGAAAGAGATCTGTCCAAGGTCTTTGACAGAGAAGAGTTGGTCTAATTGCTTGGTGTTGGATGTGAGGAAGGAAGCATCTGTTCCGGTTAAGAGGATATCATCAACATAGACTAATAAGAATGTTGTAATGGAACCATGTCTATAGATGAACAGAGAAGGGAAGAGAGCTGTTGTATTTAGAAGAAGAGGCGAAGGTAAAGAATAAGCTGTAGAAAATGCTGGCACATGCCAATTTCGAAATGACTGAAAATTACTTCACAAATACGAAAGCGCTGAGGGATGTATTCCGGTCCCACAACTTGCCAGGGACTCCGGGCTACTCCACGGTAGGAGAAAGGATAAGGGAAACCTTACATGACGTTCGGGCCCAGACGTCAACCTCTCTCTGTATAATGAGGTGCAAGCGACCGGATTGAATCCGTGGATGTGTTTGTGTGTTATTGATTCAGAGGAGTTTTTTTTTGATAGTAGTGTTGGAAACTCCCATGATCTTTTCTATTTGACTAGAGTGTTTTATCGGAGAATAGAGCAAACTATATAATATATCTGCTTTTTGATTGCATAGATAGATACTCGTTGAAAGGGAGCCTCAGGCCTTATCTAGTTAGTAGGCGATAAAAGCATAGGGCGTTGTAGCTTTAGAGTGCCACAACGAAAAGGAATGTTGATTTGAGTCTCATAAGAGAATAAAGTGAGTAGGCGGGGTTCCAGTGACATTATGTAGGTGCACTTACAAAGATAGGTGAGGTAGTTTCGGAATTGCATGAGATGGAAAAAAAAGCTCCCTACTGGATTCGGATTTGACCGGGCGGCAATTACAGCTGATCCAAAGCGTGGGCTTATAGAGTAGTTTCACTACAAGGTTCGCAGGTTGAACTAGTCGTTCTATTCGTTCCCTTAGCCTTCCTGCAAAACCTGTCCAAGTAGGCACAATACGTAGCACGGGAGGGATTGGCTTTCCAAACTGTCCTATTCGTTCCATTGACGGGGGAAGGAAACCAGGACTCGAGCGAGGCTAGGCTCCTATCACTTGCACGTTGCCCTCCAACACTTACGTCCACCTATGCGGCACGCATTTTTTGACCCAATTCGAATGACACTTTTCATTTTCCTTTCCCGTACTGTATTAGGAGTCTCGCCCTATAGTGAAATACTCTCTTCTTCCGGTGGATCACAATCCTTAAAGCAACCTTTCCGAGGTTCATGCGAGAGGCTTTATCAGTACTCGTGTCGGCTATGCCTATTGCTCTGTTGCCTATCAGTCTCATCCATATTATCATATAGTAAGAGTAGTATATAACTACTGCACTGCATTCCTAATATTCCAAAATGAAGAAAGAATTGGAATTGATTGGCAGAAATCTCTAAAGAAATAGGAGTATACTAAGCGATCGGAATACGGACGGATTCTCTTTTGAAGAGCGAGGAAATACAGTCAATATTATCTGGTCAATGAACGTTAAGGAATTTAGATAACTCAATGAAACCTTCCAACGGTATATATATATATGAACCCTGCCAGCAGATTTTGGTACTGCATAAACTCATATATAGTCTTCTCAGACAAAGCCCTCTCCGCAATAATGCTCAATAATCCATTTCGCTGATTCGCTTTCATAAATATCACACTATCATCCGCGAAGAAAAGATGAGAATGAGAAATCGACGGTGCTATCCCTGCAAATAAATTACTTGAACTCGCCGCCTAAACTCGGGAAACCATCCGCACAAATGAGAAAGAAATCGGGTCAAAGCGGATCCCCTTGTCGAATTCCACGAGAGGGAACTCAACTTATCTGTTCGGGTACCGTTAATCACAACCGAGAAGGTGGGCTACGTGATACATTTCATGATCATAGAAATCCATCTTTCATGAAACCCCATCTTCCTCATAATCTGCTGCAGGTATGTCCACTCGATGCGATCATACGCCTTACTCACGTCCAGCTTAATTGCACACAAAGCCCGATTCCCCCTTTTTCACTCAAGTGAGCGGGAGACCCGTCTATTTATCTGCAAGGTCCTTCTAGTCCCCACAAGACTAGACACTGCCGGAGGGCTCTGGGTTTCACCAAAGGTTGAGGGCCCATATTTCAACCACCCGAAGATGGTAAGCCCTCCTCTACCAAGGGAAAAACAAAACAGGACATGCATACGGGTGTATCGCCTGAAGGGGGAGATGCTTTTTGAGTACTGGTTGGTGGTATTTGGGAAAGTGGTGGGTTCAGCTCTAACTTATTGTAGCAAGTCATTGACCTGTATTGCTGAAATTCCTTGGCGGATTCTGGAATCAAGCTCAAGTCAGATAAGCCACCCAAGAACATAGGAAAGAATAAAGTAAGTCAGACAAAGACAGAAGTTGCTCTGTAGGATGACCATTACTACGAGTGCTTAAGAGATATGTATGTCACCCTCTTTCTCCGGCTTCTAAACGAAAGGGCTTTGTGGCCCACAACGTGCAATGGAAAGTGCTTTTCCGCCCGCGCAGACAGAGTCAAAAGGGGCATAGTGGTGCTAGCGACGACTCTTTGCCTTGAGAATAAGGCGCTTTGTTGGTGCCCTCACATGCCACGGGCGACTTCAAGTCAGTATTTCTGTCCTAAGCTTTCGAATTCAAGCATACAGGCTTTTCGTTCGTAACAGACGATACACTACTAATGCTGCGAGTGACAACAAAGGTAGTTCCTCACTGAGTTCAAAGAGTAGTTACTCACTGGATCAAAAAGTCTGTCTATTTTCAACGCTTAGCTATGGATTCAACATCCGACTTCCTTTTTTGAGCCTGAAACAAAGGAATATAATAGGCACCTCACTCCTCTACAGCTAGTAGAGTCTACCTCCTCTCTCTTGGTCCCCTTTCAAGTATGGTTCTCGTACGGTATCGACCCTCCGTCAGGGGTGACGAAGACCAACCCAACTTCTGCAAGGTTCTGGTTGCAAATGGAAAAAAAAACCATTTTGAGTAGTTCCAAGTGTCAAGATAGAAAATGGCTCATGCAAGGTTTCGAGTTTGAAGGAGACCAACAAAACATGCCGTTGGTAACCTATGAAATGGTTCTGGGTAAGGAATGATTAGACCTGGTGGAACCCATGTTGGTAGACTGCGGCAAACAAGACATGTAATTTGAGGTGAAAAAAGGAAAGAAAGGCGGTTATTATCAAAGGAGAGCCTGAACTGAAACCAACAAACTGGCATAACAGGAAGTGCGCTATCTTACTTTTTCGATTTCCACTCCTCCCTCCTCACGCTGTAAAGTGGGAGCCATCTTCCATCCCTGGGGTCAACTTCGAAAACGAAACTATATATGATAATATGCCAAAAAGAAAACAGAAAATAGATAGGAAAGAGACTCTCGCTCAAGAGCAAGACAATCAACTATCAGTACAGAAGTAGGGCAAGGCCGGAACTTGGCTAAGAAAAACTAGTAGAGTGGGATGGCGTACTAAGGGTAAGATTGCTAAGGCAAAAACAGACAGTCAATGTGGTACCACTTCGTTCCGGTCAAAACGGATTGAACTGTACGCGCGGCATGCGGAGTAGGCAAGCCACTAACCACGGCCAGCAGACTTTACTGTCTCAGCAAGGACGAATGGCCGCTGCCCGTCTTTCTTCTTGAAAGCTCTCCGGATCTCATCTCTTATACGCTGAAAGCTGGTATAAGTAAGTGCTTGAAGGTCTCTATTCGAATAATGCCCGTCTAAGGCCTACTCCTCAATTCCAAGGTCAATATGACACCGAACCAGTCTAGATGAAGTCGGAAAACTTTTCACTTCAATAAAAACGTCAAAGCGCTTGTTGTGAGCACTGTAACACCAAGTCTTATTTCTTCTTGGAGAAAGTAAGGAAATGGTTATTCAGTTTAGTAGACTTGACTTAAGTAAACAAGTGACTAAGAAATTCTACCCCCATAACTTCTCACGCTTTTATGGAATTCTGTTAATCAAACATATGATTAGCAATAAAACAGATTGGAAACTGAAACCATTGATGAGAAATGGAGAGCTTTACGAGAACGTGGTCTATTATTCCAAAGGGAAGAGAATCGTATTCCGCCATTCATTGAAGCTTCTTCCAGGGACCCTCGGCGGTTTAGCATAAAGTCTATGCCCGGAGCTAGGTCAAAAGGGGGAAGTAGATCATACTTAAGTAGGAGTGGATAATCTAGCTGAAAGGAAGGCTGAATTGCGCGCATATATGAAAAAGGACATCCGCTTGCTGGGAGGAATAATGTTGCCCAAGAAATTGACTGGGATCTAGAAAAAAGAGACAGAGGTTCCAAGAAACCACTACCATCCAACGCTCTTACTTTCTTTCGAAAGGAGTTTTATGAAATTCAGTTCACCTACCTATCCCGCAATCGAAACTCATACGCTTCAGCAGGCAGACTCTTATTCTTATTACTTCCCTGCCAAAATACTAGAAACGCATACTCCTTTTAATACTCTGTATACGGCAGCAGCACTTGCTAATAAAGTTGAAACGACCTGCTCGATAGATATGTTGTTTGAAATCAGATAATCGGCTTACACTCTTACTGTTACTGCTATAGAGCGAGCCAAGCCTAAAGCTAGAGATAGGATAACCCCAAAACAAGAATAAAGGGCTGCTATTAAACGATCGATAAGAGAACTGCTTGATACGAGAGCTCGACTTCAAATCGGATTTCTAACTTGTAGTCTGATAGCTGCACTTATGCCTTTGTAACTTCTATCTGGGATTCAGACTATTGATACGAAGGCTACTTGCCTGTTTGCATTCTGACTTTAGCTATGTAAACGACTGCCTCACAACCCGATTGTTCTACACCGTAACATGCCTTTTTTGGGGGGTTCGTAACAAACAAAAAAGCAACGGACGGAGACCAGTAACCTTATAGTTGCTTGTTCGTTAGTCACGCGCATCCGTTTTCTTGCATGGTCGAGCTGCTTTTCGCTCCATGAGTTGTCTTATAGGCTTGGGCACTGTCTTATGGGTTGTAAGCTCGTGGGCTTATGGGTGCTTTAGAATTGGCATTGGCATTATAAGAAAAAGAAGTGGATTTTCTTTTGTCATCGATTTTGCACTTCTCTTCTTTGGTAAAATAAGTCAAAGGCTGCGCGCTTCGAAAGAGTGAAATAATAAGCTCGCTTGGGGCAGAGGGGGCCCCCTAGGTAGGCTATGTATGAAAAATCTATCTATTTCAAAAGCAGAGTAAGTCAGCATTCATTTATTCTTACTAGGGCATAAAAAACCAATCTATCAAACCAATTTGACTTACTTCTCTGAATTTCTTTACCAGAAGCTCTTCTTTTCTATCTAGGTTGACCTATTTGGGCCGGATCTATGCTTGCTTTCAACTCCCCGAAGCATTTCGTCGTTTGCTACGCCCTTCTTCATCTCTGGGTGCCTAGGTATCCACCGTAAGCCTTTCCTCCTTTGAACCTCGCCATTAACCATAAGGCTATGCCATCCTAAGGTGCTCCTAAATGAAAGGATCTTATCAACGTCCATGAATGATAAATCATAGATCGAACTGCCGAATTGGCAAAATTTCCCGCTCAAAAACTAGTACTCTTGCTTGTTTGCTTTGACTTTCCTGCCATCATTTCTAGATGATGAGTCATTATTGAGAGGCAAACTGAGCTATGCCTTCCTGCCTGCCTTACTAGTCCAAACCACCTATTCGTTCAACTAGCACTGGATTCTACTAGTACTGAGGTTGCGTGTCTAAATTGACCAAAAGAAAAAAGAAAAGAAAAAACGATCAATTTCTTGATCTTAACAAATCCAAGACAACAAACAATTTCGTAAATGCTGACGTGTCGATACGTTCGATACCTAAATCGAGTCAGTTAGGTTCGAGCAACGAGGGCGGCACCATGCTCTTTTAGTGGTATAGTTTCTCTTGACAGTAGGTATATGCGCGAGATGTTCACGAGGAATTGCGGAACGAATCCAAAAATGCTTCACCATCAACGTGGCTATAACACAATCCATAACCTGGTAGATCACATTCACGTACGTAGGACTCAATGAGTCAAGGTCTGCCTGGGGTTTTCTTATATTCTATTTCAACGCCCTAGTATAAATGAATCATAAAAAGAGATGGGTCCGTCCTTCCAGGTCTCTTAAGGAAGAGCCGGGGCCATGCGAAGTCAAGCTCATCTTTGTCTTATATTCCTATCTCTTGAATGAAACTCTGAGCAGATCGTAGACAGCATGAGGATTAACATTTAGGAACGATGGCATTAAAAGACCGGTTGAGGCTCACATGGATTTATTGAATTGTCTCAATTCTCACATCTCACCGCTCCGCGCCTGGGGCTTTTGCTTCTTCAGGATATTTATGAACTTGCACATTGAATCGTATCCATTTAGCTGTTTCTTACAGAAGAATCAGCATATCCCTTGCGCAAGCAAGAGCGATTTATTAAATAAATCAAGGATTCTTGTGAAATATCAGAAATCAAGGTATTACACGCCAATATCCCGGAGAATCTATAATCGGGGGATTCATTCTTACTAGAAGTGTTATGAGATCAAATAGGCATGAGATAGAGGGTTTTGGTTGTAGCAGAAGCACCCTTCTTGGTTCTCCGTGCTAGAGTATCACTACGTTTGGCTTCATTTGTCAACCTTCTAATCCCTTGTCCTATCAGGGATTATACCATGTGGCCTGCCTTTCTCAGATAAGAGAGTCCTCCCTTTCTATTGCCTCTTTGCTATAAAGAAGGTTAACGAAGTCATTTATTGAGGGGAAGTCATTTCTTTTGATAGAACCGGCAAGTAAGCTCTGCCTTTGTCTCAGAGGGTGGTTCCTTCCAGTGAACATTAGTGCAGAAACATGACCCGCATCAGTAGAGGTAGCCAAGTCATAGACATCTCCTCTTTATCAATCCTGTATCTTGGTTCAGATTTAGGAACTAGAGCCAATAGCAGCATACCAAAGAGGACCCGACGAGTAACTACTAATGTTACGAGTGAAAAGCCCATGCTGAGGAAATCCTAGCCATTGCTTCTTTATTTGCCACTTCAAGGCAGATTGGGAGTAGGTACCTAAACCACAATCTCCCATTTATCTCTTTCTCGCAGTGAGTGAACCACTAGCAATTCTAAAAAGAACGACTAGGTAGGGAGGGGAATTCTGAAATAAGAAGAGAGTCCTCTCGTCGACTGCTCACTCATGCTTGAAAGAAAAAGAATAAGCGATGGATGCCTTTGAATCTGAAAGGCTGGGAGCAATTCCTAGAAAATCCGCCAAGAGGGGATGGATACGCCTGTAGGACACAAGCAATGAATTCAACAATAAGCTATCTTCAGATTGCCACCAATCAAGATGTTCCCTATTTCCAGTATTCTATACCTCTGACTCTTCTATCCAGGGAAGCTAGCTGGTATTTTCCCCGTCACTCACCTTATTCTATTTTGAAGTGAATGAACTCGCATCTCTTTTTTTCGGATTAGAAGGGAAGGAGTGGGTTAGTTCAGTTGTGGAATTGTCTAGTAAGTCAAAGAACCCATACCAATAAATATCTCATTTCTTGTACTTAGATCGCGCTCCATTGAGAGGGTGCATACTCTACCAAAACGTATGGATGCTTCTTCTAGTGCTGATCAGATAATGTCTGATTTTCTAGTGGATAAGGATTGAGCAAAGGCTACGAATTGACTTGGATCTGTAGAGGAGAAGCACTTGATTAATGATTTGTATAGTGAACTACTTATGGAGTTTCAGTCTTGTATTTCTTATCTATTAACAGAAGGGGATGGAATTGATCTTGTCACGAGTAAGCTGACCCGTAAGCTTTTGACATCAGTGTTTATGCCTCTGGTGTATGGTCAAACGGAATATAGCGTAAAGCTTGATGTGTTTAAGGAAAAAGAGAGCACACTGACTATGACTGATGCTAGCAAGTTGACTAAAGCAATGTATCAATTTGGGGACGAGCAATACCCTTCTATAAAGAAAGGAATGTCATTGGTCAATACTGTTGGATGGTTACGGGGCTTCTTGCAAAAACCCGTTTTGTATCAAGGTGAACATATTACTACCATTCAGGATTACATGAAATTGGAAACAGTCACAACTTCAATCTCTAATAACACCCATAGAAGCACCCATAGAATTCCCATTGATGTTCCTACAAACAAGAGGGATTAAAGTAAATCGAAAGGGTCCACCTTTGCTAATTACATACACCAAAAAGACGCTTCTATTGCTTTTGATGTATTTGATATAGCGAAGTCTAAAGGTCTTGGCTTATACTCAGTACATGATTCTTTCATTGCTCCTGTTGCTCACGCTCAAGAATTACCATCGATTTATGTTACAGCATTTCATAGTCTTTTCAATCCTTTGCATCTGATTCACTTTTTAATAATCAAAAATATCTTCCTTAGTGCGCCACTCAAAGATCATTCTCTATACACTTGGAAGCCGTCAAATGGTATTTTCACGACATATGGAGACCTTTTCATGAAGGTTGATAGTACTCAAATACCAGAGGTGCAACCAATTAGATTGGAATTCTTGAAAGGCTGGGCACAGGATCTCAAGTTACCTGTGGGAATGAAGCCAGCCCAGAAGATGAAATGGGAACTCACGCTGAATGCGCTATTCGATTACTACTACTAATACTGTCAAGCTATTTATTTTCAGGGTGAAGAACCTAAGATCAGTGCCATGAAGCTTTATACCGCTTTGAAGAATGAATTCAACACGATGGCCCGTACCGGTTGCAGTAATGCTTTACTTCCAAAATAGGAGTAATCTGAGTTATGCCTTCTGTGTGTTCCATACATCTTGACTTATGTGGTTAGCTATTCACATATTACTAGATCTAAGAACCAAGGAATATAAATAAGAATCGAAGGAGAAGAATACAGATCAAAAAGCTTTGGTTCTATTTGCTTTGGAGTGTGAAGCGAGGCTTCACCCATGTTAGAATGCCAACCAACTAGAGCACGTATGGGATTATGCTCCATCTATTGCTGCACTGATTGGATTATGCTCCAACCACCCCGTAACTCTTCCTTAGATCTTGACACGAGCACTACTACCACCTTGAGAAGTGGGTGTAAGGCCTCTTATTTCCCAAGATATGTTAGGATTTGGCACTAATATCATCCTGTGACACAAAGCATCGACTAATACGACACCTTCACATGCTATGCTTCTCATTTATGGCGCCACGTGCAGCATTGAGCTATTAAGTATGCTTGGTTAATACACATAAGGGACGCTCCAAGATGGATGTCATGAATTTCTCTAATTTGCAATATCTCTTATATAGAGCAGAGTCTAATCATAACTTTTATATGCTTTTACACAGAGGAAAGCTTGTAGTCGTGCGAATCTACTTAAGGCTGATACTGATATGAATTTTTCTTCAAACTTCATGCTTGTGATTCTCTATTTTGTCTCAGAGATACCTGCGTTTTGAACAGCTGTACCGGAACATCATGTGTCTTTTGTCTCTCGGATGGAAACTTGGTTCCCCTACCTCTTTCCACTGCTTGAACTGTGAATTGCAGGCACGATTCCGTCACCTACATTCAACACGCAAAAATTCAGCTATCTCATTTTGCCGTGATTGTTGCGTAATCTCATATTTTCTGTTAGCTCGAACAGTTTGAAATTACGCCACAAAGGTGATCTTCTAATTGATGCATCTCTTGTATCCTCAGGGCTCCCATCCTCTCAAACTAGCAATGTCTGCCTTAAATCACCATCTTGTCTTGCGGGGGATTCACTTTTTGCTTTCATGATGTCTCTGAAACTACGAACGATCTAATGCTTTTTCCAAATTTCTGTCATCGGTGCATCGTCCCTTATTAACCTAATTCGATCAAAGAAGAGAGAAATTCTCCTGGTATAGATACGACTTCAAGCCCTTTTGATCCACCGGAGAATGTAATGCGTGGCATGTACTACTCGCCCGAGTAATGTGCTGGCTGGGAACATCCCTACGTGAATAAGAACTACCTCGTCGCCTGGGAGGAGATGGCAATGGCAACCTCACAGGTGGATACCCAGCTGAAAACCGGCCTTTCTTGATAAAGGTGTTTCGCTTCACGAGGGATAGATAACCGTTATTCTCTTTCTGGATAGAGTGCTCCATATGGATAGTAACCTTCTCATCTCGCTTTCCTTGCTCATCCATCATTCCAGCTTACTGAAATGGAAGTAAGACATAGATAGGGCACGAGCGTAGGGCAAAGGAGTGAGCACTAGTAATGGGATGGGATTTCTTTATAGGCTAGGTCCTTCTTGACTGAAAAACACAAAGCACTTGTTTGGCAAGCAAGCAAAAACTCATCAAACTTGTAAGAAATAAAAGGCAGGCTTCTTCTTCCACTGGACGGAACGCAGCACACTTAATTGCCCAAATACCAACGCTACACCTCATAGAGGGAGATTCACCTGAAAATGCCGATTCACCTAACCCAAGTCACCCAATCCTGCCTCTGGGCACACAACGTTTTCTACTGACTTAAGTCCAAAAGGGAAATCTTACTCAATAAGGAAATCTTATTGAGAGTAAATAACTAGCTTTTTTGTCACTTCTGTTTCTAACTTTTCCTGCTGGTAAACAGACTGCGAATATCGGAGGGTATCTATTACTATAGGTGAAACAGCCTTATGAAGATAAAAAGAACCCGCTCATTCTAGCTCGGTTACCTACGTCTTCAACTCAGTCTTTCCACAACTCTACTTGAAGTCTGTCAAACTTTTCTCCTGCATACCAATGCAATGATCTCTGGACCGGATCTATTCTACGACGTAGAACCAGCTTATTCAACGAGAGAAGTTTCCGAGGCATCTGATGATACTATTTGTCTCACCAGTACAACCAGGAGAAGCTAGATCTGTTTACGTACCAGCACGCCCAGCGATTGAGGTTTGAGTTTGATATTCAGCTGTCGAACAAGCAAACCAATCAGCTTCTGTAGGTAAGTAATTTCCAGTTTCCGTCGGTAAGTAACTAATCGAATAAATCTTTCGAGTGCTTGGAGCTGCTTTGACTACATAGGAGGAGAATGCCAAATCTGTTCTTTCTTCTTAAGTTACAGAAAGCTCTAGGGCTCACTCTTTCTGCTCGCTACACATCCGTTCCGCTCGTTGGGTCATATTTCTTAGTTTAATGCCCGGTGCCTGAGGGCTGAGTTGAAGATCTAATTGCTGACGTTTTGAATTGCCTATGCTAAAAGAACGGGTTACGGAAATGTGCCCGGCCCAGAATGAACTGCTTCTTCAGTAGTTTACATGAAATTAGATACTTCGTGAGGAAACCTTTCTTTTTATAGGTCACCTGCCTCTGCGGATTCTGCTAATCCAACTCGTTAGAGGGAAACCAACACATAAAGCAGGACACCCAGCCAAGCCAACAGATTTCATTAGTAATGATAGCGAATCTCGCGAACCAAGCGTGCCCGCGGATCCTTATTTATTCTCTTTTGACTCCTTCATACGACAGACAAATCGGTTACAGAAACAGTTTCAAGCAAGAAAGCTCGTTATTAACTTAACTCAATATCGGTCCAGCCAACAGACAGCTTTGGTTATGCAAACGGATAACCTAAAAGAAAATTGAGATTCAAAAAACAAATCACTAGCTCCTCTCAATTTAGTGCTCCTAGAAACATTATGTGGGGCTTGTTTTCATGGATGCTGCCTATCTAATATGAGGTTTCATTCATTATTTGCTTCAAACAATTGGAAAGGATTAGCTTATGGCATTTCAGAATAGGTTACACTATTTTAGTAACACCCGAAATGGTAATGGAGTAGGTTATTGTGTGTTTCCCTCAGTGTCTTGCGCAATGGGTTTTACCAACCAAAGCCAGCCTAGAAGGTCAGTTAAGTAAGCTTGAACCCAATGTGGGGTAAGTAGTACGTTTTTGCCAGTCAGGAAGCAAGGAATGATACCACCATGTAGTTGAACCCGCGCCGGTGTTTTTGAAAGCAAAAGCTCTAGTGTGGGGTAAGGCGAGTTTGTTTGAGAGCAATGTAGTCGGATAGGTAGGTAAGTAGCCTGAAAACCCCGTAGTAGCCGGCGTGTGCTTTTGGCGCAGTTTGTTGCCCAATGAGCTTGTGTTCGCCAAGTAGATACCTAAGGTGTTTCCGAATTCGGCTGGTGCCCTTCCTGTTGTGTGTTGAACTGCTGAGCCCAATTGCGCTGTTGCCCTCCGTTTCTTGGAAAAAGCAAGCAAGGAATCCAATGGAGCTTACGTTCAGAATCTCTCCTCCTTGCTCGTAAGCAGGAAAGCTGATATTTATCCAAACTGAAATGAACATAAGATCATCGGTTCACGAAGGGTAGAAGAATAAGTCTGGCATAGAAATTGGTAGCTTGACAAGTAAGTAGTATTTTCAATAGTATGGCTTACAACCAGCTTTTCAACTTCAATCCGTTAAGCCTACTCCTCCATTACCCCTGACTCTCTTCCCGCTCTTTCTTCCTTTTCGCATTCCATTCGCCTTTCAAAATGCTTAATCACCCAGTCAATTCCTAATATATTGGTTTTTCCTCTGCAATTCGGCTATCCAAAAGAAGGGCACTCTGAAGGTTCTCCGTCTTCTCTTAGATCTATTTGACCTGCCCCCTTTTTTTTCTTAGTAAGCTAGTTGCCTGGGTTTGCGTCTTCCTCTATTTGGCTTTCTGGTATGTGCTCTCTTATAGATGCTTCCAAAGCGCTCATGTCGTGGTCAATCAATTCGCCCATCTCACCTTTCATAAGTTCAAATGTCCCGGTCCACATCCTGAGAGAAGCATGCTTGACGTTCAAGCTTATAGAATACTTACTATAAAAGAAGTGGTTGGAGCAAAAGGTTTTGACTTTAGACATACTCAAAAGTTTGAGACCCGTGATCACGTAATCAATTTTCTCCCCGTACATAAAAGGTCAATGCTTCTACCCGGGGCGCCGTGCCATCATAATCATACAACTACTCCACGTGAGCCTTAATTCGCGCATACGAAGGAATAAGAACATGTTTTCAAAGACCTACGGAAATGCCCGTTTTGTTTACGACACATATGGGACGAGCCAAGCTATCGGCTTGGAGCTTTCTTCACCAGTTCCCAGAGCTGATGCAAATTCCTCTTCCGCATGCTCGCTACTTCCGTCCACCAAAGAGGTGCCACGACGAGATGGAAGGGATTGGCTTGAGAAAACAGATGACATATGATATGCTCTTTCTTGCGCCGCTAGCTTAAGTCACAGGTGGACAGTGAAAGAAAGTTGTAGAAGCAGCTTGTTCTTAAAAGGAATAGGTTGAGTAGGCAAATCTGCTAGCATTTCGAGTCTAGGCATTTGGGATAGGATGTGTACCGGAGTGAGTAAAACGAACGCGCCACACGCTGGCGGTGGCACGAAGGAAGAAACGACTACTGTTCAAGCAAGAGGCACTCTCTCATGAGTATACAACTGAATCGGTTTGAAATCAAAACTACTCCGCACCTGCTTGCTCAGAGGTTTTGCTTTGCATTTGCTTGATATGAATCTCTTAGATAGGGCATTAGTACGAAGTAAGCTAATGTTATCGTTCCCCAACCTCTTTCGCATTAGGCAGGCCTTAGAATTCCTTTCCTCTAGGTCAAGTTAGTGGAGTGGAGAGTCTAGTACCTCTGTGTCTGAAAAGGTTGGAGTTGAGTCGCAGACAGCAAAAGCGATCTATTCATTGTCTGGAGAAGTTGGAAAAAGCCTTATCGAAAGTAGGAATACATAGCCTTTTCTGGGTAACGAACAAACCAAATCTCTAGTCAACATGTCAGCTAAAGATATGAGTTTCTACCTACTTATGGGTGAATTCCTTCCTTTGCTACCCAATATATATTACTGCCCCTTCACTTGGCTTTCACGCCCACGTTGCCTTCCTTTCCTTCTTTTCTGTCAAGCTACTACCTCACTTCATCTTTGCCTTCGTCCAATCGCTTTCTTGCGCAAGGGTGATGGGATGCAGGTGGACCGCGGTGAGTCAAATGGCCTCATGTACTATAAGTAAGGAAAGGGTACTCCATTCTTGTCTGTCTACTTTGATTGCTTTTGTTTTCCTTCTTTGCTGATGCTTGATTCACTAGATCTTTCGACTTGATTCTGCAAGAGTAGAGAAGAGATAGAAAACGTAATGTCAAACTACACGCCAGCAAGTGTCAGGAAGAGAAGAAAAGCAATTGGAAAAAGAGAATAAGTGAAAGACAAAAGCTGCCGGCCTTGGGCCAGTCGGCTACAGCGAGGAAGTAGCGATATTCCGATTCCTTCGTGGGGAATCGGCAGCCGCTCCAGCAGCTTTAGTACTGAAGTTAACGCCCCCCAGCCCTTATCCCGCGATGAGAAGGTAGATGCGGTAAGCCAACTCCTATCCTTCTTGCGGAAAGAGCATTCAATGCCATCTTCATTCCCTTCCTTGCTTCGAGGAGCAGGTCGGTCTAGCAACGCAGTTGAGGGGATAGCTTGCTGCATAGAGGAAGTTAGTGAGCAAGATGGGCAAACGTGTATCGTTCTTAGTGCTACTTCTCTTTCTTTCATAGCGGAGTGTTTCTATATCACCTGTTGTGAGGGGTCCCCATCAATATCAGTCCCGGACGGAACAGAGATTTCTGGCTGGTTTTATTGGATGATTCCATAAAGCGGGATTGATTCTATTTCTTGGTTGGACTCCGCTACCAGTGCGTTAAGCTTTCTTTCATCTTGTCTCATGATAGTTATTATTCAAGCCCAATTACTGGTTACCTCGTAACTCATCAAACTATGCTTTTATTAGGTCAAAGCAGTTAAGCCAGAAAAGGACATGCATGAATGAGGACACTAATCTTCAATTATGGCGCAAGGACTTTGTTTCTGGTGATTCTGCCACAGTAAGAGCCGCTACCCTGATTGATCCTCTCAGTGATTATGTCTTCTTTCAGAACGAGGTGTTTGTAGGGCATAAGGCCGCTAAGGACAGGGTGACTAACGCTAAGAAAACTGCCGAAAAGACTGAGTTCAAAGCGTTAAGCAGTGGGTGGAAAAAAGGGTTTTGCAATGTGCCGTGGCGAGCGCATATCACACTCTTTCTGTTGGTCAATTTGCGTCTAGAAAGAAAAGGAATTCGATTAAGCTCGGACCTGGAGCAGAAGCGGTTAGGAAAGTCAAAACCGGACTATATACGAAATCAAGTAGTCTTTATGTGGAGTGTCTCTTCGATCCGCCGATTATACCTATTAAAATGAACCTACCAATGTCAAACGCTGCGCGCCTTGGAATGCGAGAGAGGGTGCCGTTTTCAGAGATGGAGGTCTGACTAGTATATTCGATATGATAGGTGGTTACCTAACCCAACTGGGTGGTGTGAGTTAATGAATCGCTATCGTTTATTGACTAGTAAGGAATCAAAACATTTGTCTATTCGATTAAGTACGCGAAGTGCATTCAATGAATTATGTGCTTGTATTATGACTCTGAAAGATGAAGAGTATCGGGTTAACAGTACCATGTTGGTATTCTTTCATCAATTGAAAGCTGAGAAAAGCGCCGGGCGGTAAAGGCAAGAGCAAGATGCGCAGATGCACAAGTAGAACGTTTTATATAATCGAATTCTCCATCGGAGCAAGACGCATAGTAAATTCTAGCAGACGAGAAGATACCTCGTAGGTCAGCCCACCAATAATATAGAAAAATTAGTCGTTTCATTGGGCGACGTCATAAAAAAATCAATGCGGAGGAACGATCAGCCTAGACGTCATATCCTAGCAAAGTGAAAAAAAGGCACGCACAACATATGAAAGTCCCGCCTCAACCAAAGTAGCACCCTACGGCAGAAATGGGAATCCAGAAAACAAACTCGACTTTGCTTACTCGCTGGGTGACATTCCTATATATATTGGAACAACTGCTTTCGTCCCCTAGCACACTGACCACTAAACCCGAAGTTCAACCCGTACGTAGATAAAGTTCAACACGAAGACCTGAAACTAGTTGCTGGTGGAAACCCCTACGCTCTACTATTTCCTTCCTCGAGTCAATGTTGGAAAAAAAGCCAATTCATTCCATTCGCGTAGGAAGGCAGTCCAACATTCCATTCCATCTATAGAGATTGAGCCAGAAGAGCTCCTGCGACCAGTGAGTAAGCAAGAAAACGGATTAAGTGCTAACTCAAACGGCTTTCGTCTTATAATATCTGCTCATCCGGTGCGCGTTAAGTAATAAACTCAATTTGCCTTAAGGAAGTGGATACACGAATCACCACTTTTGCCACTAGGAAAGTGAACTTTTTCACTTTTGTCAGCCGGTCAAAAGGAAACTCTGACTTTGATCGGTAGGGGAAGCTGACTTTTTCAACTTTGTGAAGAAACGGTCAAACCGCAAGTAGGACTTTGATTGATAGGTGAATGCAAGAAAGAATGAAAGTCAAAAGAACTCTAGACTATTCTCTTTGAAGGTAAAGCTTGGAATGTCGGAAAGGAATGCGTAAGATAAGGAGGTGCGGGAAAGAAGATGGAGGAGTGATAGGAAGATCAAGTTTTTGATTTTCTAATTAGACTAGATGAGACCTACAAGTTAGATAGAAAATCCGAGGCATAGAACCTTTGCCGGCGGGGCTTGGGAGAGCATATGCCCTAGTTGCACAAGATGAAAAGGAGCGTAGTGCGGCTGCTACTCGAACACGATTTAGGCCACTACAAGGAGACTAAAGCAAAGAAGGGAATACTACACGAGTGAAAAATAACTAGTTGCACCAACTGCTTAAACAATTCCTTTTGACTTTTCATTCTTAGTAATGAATTGACTTCACTCTAGAAAGTCAGTCTAGCCTTGCCTACGGCCTTAGCAATTCTAAAAAAGCGAGACTTAAGGACGGTGGTTATGCTGCAAAAAATACGGACTTCCGTAAATCAAGCTGAGAAAGAAGCATTCACACACACTCGTCTTTCAGGCCCAGCCCAATACTAACTGACCAGGCCCGAAAAGAAGCCTCAATGACCCTGACTGCCTCTAGCTCAGGTGTTGAAATAGCGAAGCAAGGCAAAAGGCGCGCAGCGAGTAGGATTTCCTAGGCCTTCCCTCTATGACATATCTTGCTATCAAAGAAGTCTTGAAGGATCCATTCCAGCAACATATATTTTGTGATTGGTTCCAAGATACAGTGAAGGACTACATCGCGCTCAAAATGCAAGCTACACTCATTGCCCGGAGTGTTAAGCTCAACATTCAATGGGGTACAGCAACGAACAGATGGGTTATAGTAGGCTGGAACCAAATGACCTAATAGCCCGAAAGGGCAAATACATACAGATTCTAAAGAAAAGGGGAGAGTGAACGTCATATTCTATCCTCTAGGTTGAAATACATCGGTATGACTTCCAGCACGATATCGCTGGTCTAGGTTTATTCTTCCTCATCATCATAGTAATTATTTCTAAAGATAGTGAGAGCAAGGGCTGTAAGAGAAATCTTTGATTGTTTGACGACCTTTATTTCTATTCTTCCTTATGTATTAGACCGTCCGTATTTGTCCTGCTTAAACTACTCCATCTGGCTTACTATTTATTTGATCTTGTAGATCAAGTGATGCATGATCTACTTCACCCGCTCCGCGCCTTCCCCACAGGACCGACCCTTTCCGAATTAGGCTAGCCTCAAAGGAAATTTCCAGTGCTTTACCCCCAATTACCTCATAAGTGAAGCGGAAAGCAAGTGTGCCTTACTGGATTGAGTTGCATTCCCAAATAGGTAGGTAGGCTTTGAGTGACTTACCTTTGAATTTCCTCTTAGTGGATGGGAATTAACTAACTTCTGTCAGCCTGGGAAATCCAATGAGATGTCAAATCCTATTCCAATTACCTCAGTTCCGGGCCCGCCCTTCCTTCTCAAACTAAGGGAAGCCGACCGTGGAGGCTTCAATAAAGGGATCTCCACTCTTCTGGAAGCACTGCAAGATCTACCAAGAATATGCGTTTCTCTGATGCAACATTGACCAGCAAGAGGAGATTCAATCAAGAAGTGAAAGTCTTCTACAAATTGGAGATGGAGAAGCTGCTGGTGAAGACGAACCTACATGGATTACACACACTGCCGGAGAACTATTAAACGCAAACAATGACCTAATACAATAGTACGTGGTACATATTATTTATGAATTCATATTGGACCCAACCTGAAAGAAAGAGCCATCCTGCGCCCATGAAAAAAAAAGAGTTTCTACCAAAAATACATGCTCAGCCGCCTTCTTTCTACCGCTACCGGAACCTTCCTTACAGTCGCGTAAGGATCTTGTTGCGAGAGATAGTCTTCCATGTATGAAGTTTGCACTTGCGTGTTTAGATAAAAAGCCACGAAGGGATCTCTTGCTACAGAATCCAAGAAACCTCTCAATTCACATTGCCTAGAAGAATCCCCTTCGAACTACCTAAGTAAGCTTTAGTCTTCGTTCTCTGGATCACTTATTCACTTTTAGCAGTGTAAGATGGGATGGAGTCTACTATGTGAGCTGAAGTCCTGCTTTACAGATAAAGCTTCCTATCCTATCTCTCGTATATTAGAAAGGGCGCCAAGGTCGTTGATTGACTTATGGAATTACTTCCTTCCAACGCTACTCGAGACTTCGTTCACTCCATTTTCGGGTTGGTGCTCAGAGAATCTCTTTAGTTGCTCGCGAACAACGAATTATGTGTTGCAAATCGTCTAGCCCATGGCTTCCGTGATCAAACTGGTGGTAAGGAGAACCTGGGTCGTTCCTCCTCAAACCAAATACAAATATTCCTTTCCCCTTGCTAAGGGACTTTGACGTTAGTTCTGGCTAAGAACTCATTGCCGTCTGCCTATTCTATTAACTTTGGGGCAGGCAAGAGCAGCAACATCGGCAAGAGTGGGGCCGAGAGTGCCGAACTGCAAATTCAAAAGGAATTAGCCCTATTAATTAAGTATTTGGTGACCAGAAATACAAGGCCGCTGCTAGTAGAGGCTTGTGGCGGATAAATAATTGAGTTTGAGGCTTATGGAATGTTGACAGGAGCAGAGCTTCATAGATACCGGCGGCCTGCCACACATCCTCCTGAGCCATACGTACCCGATGAAACCAAGAAATGGTTGCGATATAATATATTATATAATGGCCGAGCTTTGAAGAAATGTTGCTATAGAGGTCTAGAGCGGGCGGACCCGCAGATAATAGAGTTTTGTGATGATTGAAGGTCGATATGTCGTCATGAAAACCAGATCTGAGGTCAATCTTGGAATACACCCTGGAACCAAACAACTCATCTAACAAATCTTCAATAATGGGTATGGGAAATCGCTGCTCTATGGTTGCTGCATTTAGTTGCCTGTAATCAACACAAAGCCTCCAAGAATTCTCCTGCTTTTTGACAAGTATTACAGGAGGGTTTGAGGAAGGTTTCATTCAACCCAGCGAGTAACTACTAATGTTACGAACAAAGAAGCCCTGCTCGGCGGCCTATTACTATGGCCTTCTTGGTCGGATAACTCATCAAGAGGAAAGATGAACAAGATCAATAGCTTTTCCCGCGTTAACTATAAGCGTTGGAATGCTTTCAATGCGCCTGAAAGAGAAAGTCCTTCTTTATCGCTGCGCGCCTTTGAATTTGAGGCCTTTATCCCCGACCCCAAGCCCGAGTTTTCTACCTTTCTTGGGATTGGCTAATGCCGATTTCCTTCTTAGAGCCCGGTTCGTAAGGCCTCTGAAGCTAATAGATGTGTCAAAGACCGTTGCCAGCTACTGCTAGTCGCAAACAAGCCCTTGATATATAACCTTTTCTCCCGGGCTAGGAGTGAAATGCCCTCGAGCGACTCGGGGCTAAAAGCCCTAATGAAGAAAAAGAATGGTCCTAAGATTGCCTACTTGATCCGCGACTTTATTCTTCCCAAAAAAGGAAGGTTTTGCCCTCTTACTATCTTCGGTACTGCTTTTGAGAAGAATGAATCTCAAGTTATATAAAACCTAAGGTTCGGTAGGGGGCGTAGGAACAGATAGCGCTCTTAGTTAGCTTAGGAGCGGAGGTACGAGACAAAAGGGGAGTTTCCCTCGACTAAGCAGTTTCCACTAGACCTTTGGGTAATAGTTTAGTTGTTCCCAGAGGCATTGAGTTATCGCACCGCTGGCGTAGGTTTCACTGCCGGATAAGGTGAATAGGTTGTGGTATTATAACCACATGCAGTGCTTGCACGTTTTTGGAAAATGGTCAATGAGCAATGTGGTGAGAGGTAGATTCAGGAGAGCACCTTGTTTACCGAGTTGCAATTAAGGAGTCCCTCGTGAATCCATGCAAGCGAGTGCTTTTTCCAAAGCACGGGCCCCAAGATCAGAGTGAATCATGAATCCAACACTTTGCATTTGAGTCAGGGAATCGCACAGCCGCTCGTATGAATCTCGTAGTTGTAAATAAAGCGTCAAACTATGCCAAATCAAAAAGTTTCATAAAGTATCCCAGTGAGTAACTACTAATGTTACGAACAAAGAAGCCCTTAGGAGAGCTATTCTTAACCTCCTAGCGTTGGGCTCACTGGGTTGGCTTCTTCTCGTGAATAGGCATAGAATATCTTCCTTATCCTTATCCTCCGGGCCTAGGCGGACCTCACTTAGTACAATTATCTCGATCTGGTTCTCACGCTGCTGGTAAAATGTTCAGTTTTACCAGAACTTTCCATATCAAGTCCTATGGAAGAGGTGCGATCTTACTTTGTCGGATGGCGGCAAGAAGCAAAAGATGCATCTTAGATACTAGCGTCTGATACTGTAGCTGACAAAGAGGCACCGTCAGTTGAAGAAATGCAGAGTCCTGAAGGTGATGATGGTGTCATACTCCGGCTGTTTCTGCATCTCCTCATGAGATTGAGGTCAGTTGACGAAAATTAATTAGTCGAGTCCGGGCTACGCCCTCTGCTGAAAGAATACTTCTTTCATTACGTAAAGCAGCCAAGAGCTGATCTTATTCGTTGCTTCTTCAATAACCACGGTTGGCGATCTACATCTTAAAATGGGATTGAAAGATCTAAAAGAAAAGCTCTCGCGGGCAGCCTCAAAATTTCTAAGAATAAAGAGAGGATCCAAGCTCGGTTGCATAAATCTTGCAAGAAGATAAAAGGGCGGCTGTGAGGAAGGATAATGCAAATTCAGAGAGTACAGCGCTGGAAAGAAGAACAGAGTGATGAATAAGTACTTTGGGGTTTTCAACAGAGGATCCAGTAACAGGTCAGAGAGAGGTCAAAGCAGCTACATATTATCCGATAATAGAATAGGCTCGCTCTTTTCGCTCGCTGGGGGGGTCAGTTCTTTCAGCAGCAATATGGGGCTTCTTCTTTGTTGGAAAAGCTTTGATAGAAACTTTGGCTTCGTACAATGGAAAATAGGTTGAGACAATGACCACTAGACACTAGGAGATTGCTTTTACCGTCGGCATATGAAGAAGTATTCGTTCTTTGAAATATTCGATCCTATAAGCAAGCTATAGTAAAGTGTATTCTCAGATACAAAGGCAAATAGCTAGGAACAATGCAAGATGACACAGACTGTACCCATGAGAGTAGTGGTGGCTAATGGAAATAGAATTGTTACTTTTTCACATAAAGTACTCACTACAAGGCCTGAAGAGGAAGTATAAGTCCCCAATGGGTGAGATGATGTGTGGCTCAGCTACTCAGATTGAACGTTCTGAAAAGAGCAGTTCAGGAGGGGAGAAATCTGGAATGGGCAATGTTGTACGCTCGAGGGGGTCGGGCTGTCCAATGGATCAGCAAATCTTGGCGTTCCGGAGAACCAACATTGACATATCTAGACGACAGATTAACAGGTTTGACAAGTCCTCGCCTAATTGTTGACGTTTCAACAACATCTGTGTTCTCCTTACTAGGAGTCCTATGACCTAGATAATGGAGACACCTGTAAAGATTTCAAACAAATCAAAGTCGGGCTATTTTTCTGTAATAATATCCTAACCATACATGAAAAGAATTTTCAGAATTATTGAGCATAAATAAAAAGTACCTCTGTTTTCAGACACATCGGAAACTTTCGCCTGATTTCCGGATATTTGGTAAATTCCATCAGAAAGTTCAATATATATGAATCATATATATGAGAATTCTATCCAACTTTTTGATGAGTACCTTTGTTTGGAGCGTTCCTCTTTGGTGACCTACGTGGAATCTCCCGTCCTGTCCAATCACGAGTCTTCTGCTGTGGGCTTTTTTTATTGCCATCTGAGCAACAGATTCAATGATTGAATTATTCAAAACTGAACTACACTTTCATTTCAAGTTGGTACATAAAGCAAGTAATATTTTGATTCTTATAGATGGAAAACAACTAATAGCTAGTTTTTTCATTGTTCATGAAGTCAAAGCTGCTCTGTAAGTAATATCAAACTGCTTTTAGGTGGTCTACAGTTTACCTTTTCCTTTTTCATTATTTGGGGACATAGCATTTGAATTCTTCACTGCTGGTGCTGACCGATACAAATGAGCACTAATTTCAGAGACTCCACACATGATATTGAGACTCTTCCACAGAGATCAAGTAGCCATTAAGCTCAGCTGATCAGGGACATGAACGAACGGGGCGAAGAGAAATCTCTGGGGCTATGCAGACCTCGCCAACAAACATCCACCCTTCGTCATGATATGGAAGAAGGCCTCCAAGTGATAACTGAGACACGCCCATTGATTCAACAACTTCGAGGTACTCTTATTCCTTTACTTGACGTGACTTCTCCGCCTCTTTCGAAGCTGCTTCACCCGGAAGGCACTTCGCTCAAAAAAGAGAGAGCGGAGATTTCTTTCATTTTGAGGCACGGAGCCGCTCTTTTTGAATTGGGAAGGTTTTATTGTTTGAAACTACGGCACGAGAGTGAGTTCTTATTTCATTCTTTCTGTCGAGAACTTTCTTTTCCGTTTACAAACTTTCTTTCCATTCTTTCTGCTTGAACTTACTTTCCTAACAGCAAAACCTTTTCACCCAGCTACACGCCTTAAACATTCCAGCGTTCAAATGGCTTAAGCTCGGGGCTTCTGCAACCGAGACCCATCCCTTATCAGGCTTGGTGTGGAGGATGAACGAAAGTGCTGGATCTTCCTATCTTATCTGTACAGGAAGCAAAACTTACCACCTGGAAGGAAGTGCCGTGTAAGCAGGCTAGGCAGAGCCTGTACCGGAAAGCGGATAAGCGAGCCTAGGAAACAAACCGACGATTGAGGTCACCATTGAAAGCCCTAGCCTTCTCTTTCTGTCGCCATATATTTTCACAAGAATTATTTCAATAATAACGGAAATCGGGAAGTTTCAAAATGTAGTTAGAATTTACCTCCCAAAGAAACGAGAATCTGGTCATCACCGGAGAGAAAGAAAGTTGGGCAAGCGAAGTTAGAATGCATTGGACTGAACCTTAGAAGTTACTTTATTTGGAGAAGACTTCTTCGGGAAGGCTAAGAACGCTAAGCCATAGCAATTACGCCCCTGCTTCTTACTCCTACATTGACTCTCACCTATGTCTTCAAAAACCAATATGGTCCGATTTTCCATGTTAGGAAAAGCAATCCCTTATACAAACGAAGATGGTGAATTGTGTTCTGGTGGATTATTCCATGATGAGTTATACAGAACGAAAAAGAGAAACAAGGTGTTGACTCAAAAAGAGGTGATATAAAAGCACTTATTATACAAGGTTATACCACGGAGAAAGAGAAAGATAAAGAGCAATTTCGAGTAACCCCAGGAATTAGCAAAAAAAGTCAAGGCCGAAGGTGGGTGGGTGGCCTAGCCCCGGGCAATAGAGGAGGGGGCAGGGAACTAAAAAACCCAAGTGCTGTTGTCACGCACAGAGAAGAAAAATTGGCTGTGATTGAAACTTTGACTGAAGAAAAATAAGATTCTGACAAAGTGAGCAACTAAGTGTGACAGGGGATATACAATGATATGGGGACAGTTGGGCCAGCTGGACTTTATCTTTCTTTAGTTTGATCTCTTATTTTGCATTCTAAATGCTATTGTTACAAAGCCCATTAGTTAATGTAGTAGGTGGCTATATATATATGCGGTGGTGAGCTGTACAAGAATTTGACCCTGAAAATGAATCATTTTGTTTTTTCTTTTCTCAATGAATTTCTCACCAGTTCAGCTATTCTTGATGCCACATTTGTTTGTTTTTCTGACAGCTTCCCCACAACACATTTATCTAACTTTTCTTCATAAAAAACAGCACACTCCCCTGGCTATGCTTACGAGCTAACTAGTGGTTTTCGAGTCAAATAGCTAGACTGAAAGAGATGTCCGAAGGGAAAGACGAGGGAAGGTAGTGGGAAAGAAGTACCCTTTTTTTCTATTAAGTCAAATTCCTTTGTATCTACACCAATAGTTGCAGTAGTCAATTTGACATTGAAAGTAGGCCTCTTCTAGAAATACGTAAGCTAGGCATTCAATGGCAAAGGCCGAGCAGGATGAAGTCGGCAAGGTCAGAAGTGTGAAGAGTAAGCAAGCGTAGAAGAAGCGGGTCCTCAATTGAAGATAAAGGATCACGCAATATAAAAGAAAAGACGGCTTGCTTGCAAAGAGCGAGCCTTAACAGGAGAGCGAAGGAGGAAAACAAACACGCCGGGGTAGGTAGGGAAGAAGAAAAGTACTCAATCGTTGCCGCTCGTGCGGGTTTCCATAATTGCTAGCCAAGCGTTCTTCCCTTTACATAAGATTTGTCATAAATGATGAAATGATGATCATTACTGAGAAACAATCTAGGCTCAGTTGAGAGGGGCCCTCCTCATCCTTTCTAAACACCGGATATTGCTAGGGCGTTCATTGATCATGTACAGAAATTGCATGGAGTTAGCAATGCATAGTGTCAGACAGAGAAAAGATTTTGACAAGTTCTGGGTTGCAAGAAATTGGGGTCTTCTTTGCATTATTAAACAGCTTACCATCCCCAGACGGACGGACAAACTGAAAGAGTGAATCAGTGTTTCTAAACTTACCTTAGATGTCAGTGCAGTCAGATGCCTAAAAGATGGGTGAGCTGGCGATCTCTGGTGGTAGAACACTAATTCTCATACTTCTCTCAAGTGTTCACCAGGGTACCACCCACCCCAGCTTGGTTTAGGTACTGTTCCACCTTCCTCTATGAAGTCTCTAAATACTCACTTTTGAGAGAGACAACAAACCCTTCCAAAATCGAGAACCAATCTGTTGAATGCTCAAGAAAGAATGAAACTTTATGCTGACACAGGGAGATCAGAGAGCAAATTGGAACTCGGAGACAGGGGTTACCGCATATCGCCAGTTGTCCGTGGTAGGACGGAGGAATAACAAATTGAGTTCGAAATACCTCGGTTCCAAGTAGTGGAGAAAGTAGGAACCCGGGTGTACAGATTGGATCTACCATCTAATTCCTAAATCCATCCGGGGGGGGCTTATCTATATAGTCTAGAGTAGCTTCTCTATAGAAGTGGGGTCCTCTTCTTAATTTGAAAGCCCATCCCCTACCTACTAGCTGGCTGATCGATATGTTCCCCCAGCGCTATGGGTTATCTTTATGTACCCTTTCTTTGCTTCTATCCCTACTAAAGAGAAAGGTAACACATGACAGCAAAGAGCGAGCGAATGGTCAAGGCGGCGAAAACAGATCAAGAAGCTGCGCAATGATATAGATGGAGGGTAGGGAGTAGCTCATTTCTTTCCGAAGGAAATCTTACCATCATCCAATTCCTCTAGCCCTTCTCGAACTTGACCCGACGCCAAGAGAAGAGAAAGGTAGTTTTTATGAGCAACGGATTCTTCTTTCATTGCTACGCTTCGCTAAGTATCAAGGGAATTCATGAATGGTGTTAATGGAATAAAGTCCGCCTTTCAAAGACCAAAGGAAGACCTACCCTCTAGTTATTGTCCTAGCCTGAACTTTGGAACAAGTTTCTCAACCACACAAAACGAATTAAAGCAACTTGTTATAAGAAAAGACAGATCAAAACGAAAGCGGATTCCTTTTTAGGTGTAGTAAACAGCGTCAAATTGTCCAAAGTAGGACGTTTTTCACGCTGTTTCTTCCTTTGGTCAAAAACAGTGGATGGTCGTACGAGGGAAATCCATGAGTAGGACGATTTGACGGAGCGATTAGAAGATTACAGGGAGAAGCGGATAGCGGACCTGATAACTCATAGCATAGCTGCCTTGCTAAAACATAAGAAACTACATAGCCAGCCTAATAGTACTGATACGACTCGTGGTTTTCAAGTCTTATTTATGCCTCAGTTCTTACTCGCTTTTATTCTGCTTGCCCCACGCTGACACCTTCTTCCGCACCTAGTTTCCTTGCCTTACTTCTTACTACAAGCAGGTAACGTACTGTTCGTGAGTGAGAAGATGTCTCTTGTCTTGATGCTCTATTTCGAAACAAAAGGGATTATGCCTATTCTTATGGGTCAGCTACTTATATTTATTGGACTTTCTTTGCTTTGACAGTTGTTAGGTCAAGTCATCTAGGGCATTATTATCAGGGAGCATTTCTTGTAACTAGGCTAGGTCAAGGAGGTTGGAGTTGAAGCAGCTGCCGGATTTACTGTTCTTGGGGTCTAACCCGAGTATCATCTCGCAACTCTTATTATAATATGTACCCGTCTGGATGGAGTTGATGTATTCTCCTCCCTTAGGGCTATGGAATGGCACTTGGTACAGCGCATTGATGGTCACTTCGGTATAGCACAGGCTTACTAGGGGTAAGCAGGTAATGTAGCTAGGTATAGTTAACCAAACTAGGTATGGGTTTCTGTCTCAAAGAAAAGAGGGTCTGAGTCAATTGAAAGATACACACACGGGTAAGCAGGTCTCGAATCGGAATGTGAATGGATTCGCTTACTAGGGAAAGCTGCCGAATTGGTATTTCCGGGAGAGTCTACTAACTTGACTAGCTCACCAAACTCTATATCTATATTAGGAAATGAAGAAAGAACAATTCAAAGTGAAGAGTTAACCTCAAGAAAGAAATGTTTATTAGTAAGTAAGTTTAGTAACTCTACTATATAAGTAAACATCCAAGTTGATTCTCAAAGAAAATTCGAAGTTGTAAATGTCTCACGTTACTAGGTCACTCTACTATCTAGTAGTTTATGTGCACTATCTATGCGGGTGGCAGGAAAAGAATAGGAGTAGTAGCAAGTCACTGCCGGATGCAGATAGAACTAGTATTTTTTCTAGACTGGCCATCTGGTGTTTCCCCTATAAGGGTGTTCTTTCTTTTCTTAATATATATCTTGAGTGAGGCTTCGCCGATTGAGAATATTAAAAGGAGGAGACCAAGATTGATAATTCAAATGATCAAATACGGAACGTTTTGATACTCATGTTCAAATTTCAATCCAGGTTGGTGTTGAAATCCTTGCATTTCAATTTCTTTTTCATTTCATTCAACTCAGAAATAGTGTCTTTTTTCAGGCCCAATCTGCCCAATCTGTCCAACCGGTTGGTGCTATAAGTTTTCGAACGAACTTACCGGGTGGATCCCGATGAAAGTACTCATCGGGGGAATTGACTTCCTTCCCTACTTTCCTTAGATAGAGGCTTGGCTTGGATGAGAGAAGTCTTATAAGACTTAGGAGAGCGTTGGAGCTGCCTTTTCAGATTGGAATTGGTCAAAATACACACACTATTGACGAGAATACGCTTTTCCTTAGGCGGCTACCGAACAAAAGAGAAATTCAATGTATGTGTTTTCAGGCGCGTTTTACTCCGGTAGATCAAAAAACCTCTCGTAATCCATCCGGCTGCCAAATGCTTACTTGCGAATCCAGCCCGTTAGAACAACAAGGAAAGGAATCGTGGAGAAAATAGCTTGCTTTTTACTACCGATATCTTCCTACTTAGGAGAATTTCGTATGTTTCTTTTTGATCTTCTTTCTTTTCTCTTTTTCCTCTCGTACTGCTTTTGCTAGAAGAAATTAGGCGAAGGACTTCGTCGCTTCGCTCAAAACCTATGACTGTTGGGTACGTGAAGAGTGCACACGCCTGTAAGCTTCTCAAATCAATCCGTATCAAAGTGTTTTCATAGAGAAAGTGGAGTTTCTTTCCTCGTGATATGACTCTCTGTCCGTCTTTCTCCTGACGAAACCTCATGGTTTACGACTTTCTTCAGCATTTAGTCACGGGGGAAAGAAGAGAACGATGTCTCCGGAGGGATCAACGACGACTCTTTGAATAGGCGTAGGGCAATGCTTTTTTTCCAAGGCAAGAGTGTCGCTCTACAGACGAAAGTGCCAGTCAATGGGAAACGCCGAGACAGTGAAGCAATCTTCTTCCTTCTAGAAAGGAGAGTTCGGGATTTGGCAACTGGTGAGCAAGCTGGGAAAAGAGTTCTTGATTTCGAAAAAAGAGTACTTTCGTAGCCATTCCGATTCGGACCACTAATTACTGCCCGGATAAGAGTGAAAAAACCAAAACTCAATTGTAGCTCTCATTATTCCAACCAGGCGAGTGGTACTTTTTCCTCTGGTCTATGTAAAAGCATTGGCGAATGCTCTAATAGCTTACCCACGAAGATAGCATTTGCTTTCAAGCAAATCCATGTGTCATCAGCATAATTCAAATTAATAATACCTTCGTCTTCTCTGAAATCTTCACCTAGCCCTTGTAAGGTGCCTGCAACTCTTCCCCTCGCAAGCATTTTGCCTAGACCATCTGCAACTAGATAAAAGAGCAATGGGGACAACGGGTCACCCACCTCTCAACCATTGAAAATAGTGAGTAGGAAGACCCTTTCAATTTCTCAAAATCTGCCCCCTACTTATAAAGAAAGTATCCATCTGATCCAGGTATGACCAAAGCCTCTGTATAACAGAATTTCAGACTTATAGTCCCGGTCTACCCGGTCATATGCTTTTTCCAAATCGAATTTCACCAAAATACCTTTTTCCTTTGACTCAATGCGCATCTTTCAGTGAGAGTAGGCCCTATGCCTCTTTCGTTGGGGGGTTGTGTGTGTGGCGTATTTTTTGGAGCACACCGCGGCTCCGCCCTTGACATTCTTGGTACGGAAAGCATACTTTTTGGGGGATGAATCATCCAGCTAGGTATCCTATCGTAGACGGTAGTTCAGTGACCCGAGGATAGGTTTTGCCCTTCCTTTGAAGCTCTAAATCCTTCTTGTCTTGCATCAAAGCATCCGTCCAATAAGGAATGACTTCCCTTGCTCAGTTCTGGTTGTCAGTCAACAGGGACTTATCCTCTGAAAAGGAAAGGAGTATCGTTGATAAAGGACTAGCTTCCTAGCATGTTCAAGCGAGAAAAATGAAATCCATGCTTTCGATCAACTTATTCATTCCTAGCGCACCAAACTAGAGCTAGGACTATTGCATGCATCTACTATAACGAAGAAAAAAAGATTCGAGAGATGATGATTCTCCGCTTTTTCTCACTAATAGACTGATGCGGGATTGATTTTCTTTTTCACCATGTATATTTTTTATTACACACTTACGTGGGGTCTATCTCTATGATAAGATCTACGGCACGCTGCTTGGTGAAGGCCAAGTGAGAGCTATTGTAGACGAGATAAAGAATGTACGGCGAGCGCAACGGGGAAAAGGGAGAGGTCGGAGAGATAGGGCCAAAGCAGAGGACTTTGATGCCGATGAAGGCGAGCTGCTTCAAGAATAACACAAGCAGGAAGAGGAGAGAGAGACCTGGTCGAACGAAAACCTCCTCTTCTCTCTCTTTTTGGTTGGTGGAGTGCGAGGATGGGAATGAATAACCCAAAACTCATATATATAGCCGTGTTGCCTCTCTTTCCTTAAAAAGATCAAGATTAACCATCAGCCTGCCCATGCTTACTGCTTCAGGTGAAATAATGAGGCACGACCGATTCCTGGTACTTGTTCTATTGGCGGTGGGAATTTGAATGTCTTGGTCCGAAATCTTTCTTCCTTCTTTGCCTTGGAAGAAAACTCTTGTTCATGTTCTGGAGTTCTTAGGGGCGCACCTTAGCCTTCAGAGCATCGCCCGTACCAACGGTCCAGCATATTATTAAAAACACGGGAGAAAGAACTATATACAAGCCTACTTCACATATAAACACCGCCGCCTCTTATCCTAATCAGAATGCTTGGGCCCCCAGGCCCCATTGGACCGAAGGCCTATTTTGCCCATTTTTTCTTCTGGGCTGGAGCAATTAGTTATTGACGGTCTCTCTTTTGAAAGCGCTCGCTGGCTGCTATTGAATCCGTTGAGTTGAAAGGCAAGCAAGTTTACTAGCTGACCACCTTACTTCTCGTCGGTGTAGAACCAATGTGCCTTCCTTATCGAGCGAAGCGAGGGAAAAGAGTTGAACAACACGGAGAAGCAAGAGGAGTGCCGTAGTGTATCGTCCCAACCAAAGAGCCTTAACAGTGTAGCGAACGAATGGATGAGCTTGACTGGGCAGTGAAGTACTCAGCTTTCTTGTCAAGGATGGAAGTAGGCAAGGTGGTACTAATGAGAACAGTCGTATCAGGAGTTCTCGTTTCTGAAGTTCAGATTGCAAGCGCCAGCTATGAGTTTTCAACTCCGCTATCAGTTGCTCGTTTCTATGCTATTAGGCCCTTCTAGTTTCTAGTGTTTTAGGCAGGCTCTCTGTCGGCTATAAGATTTGTTGCTGCCGTAGTCGTATAGGCTTGTTCATTCTTATCTCCAGTAGTAAGGGTTAAGACCAACTATCAGAAGAAAAGTACGGCCTACCTAATTAAGTAATTCGTCCTCCAAAGCCTATTTGAAAGAGAGGGCTTACCGCCACCTATTACAATTTTCTCACTTTCAAAGAATCCTTACTAAACTCAAGAAAGTCAATCTGCTTTGCTCTAGGTGTAGGCGGCTGGGCTGTTCAGTGTGAAGTACTTCCATTGACACTTTTGATTGCCGTAAATGAGAAATGAGACTATTGTTCTTTGGGTAGTAATGAAAATCCCATAAAGTAAGTATCTGCTATTGCACCGCTACTGAACTGGCTTTAGCCAATCTCCGGAACTCCCTTCTTAAGACTAAATCATCCAGGCAACTTTGAGGTTCGGCGAGCTTTGTCTTCTTGGACTCTCTCTCTTCGTTCCGAAGGAAGGAGTAGGGACGATGACAACGTTAGTTATTTAAGGACTATTCCTATCTTTATGATTCCAAATCAGTCTTCTGGTAGCCGTCTCGAAAGATTGATGGAGTGCTGTCGGTAACAGTAAGAAAAGTTCCATAGAAAGGAGCATCATTATGTAAATATGAGCGAAAGCAGGACTGAGTTTAGGAGTTTTCCTATATTGTTTCATTCTATCTTACGGATTATTAATCAGGTAGAACAAAGATAGTTTCAATTAGGGAAGCAGCAGTTACCTTTCTAACTCATCTTTCTATTCAGTGAGGTCCCTTCTCCATAGTTTAGCAACTCAGCCATTTCATACCTTAGCCTAGCTCCTTATGTTGAGAATGACTGAAATGAAAAAGCGTTCTCCTAATATCGAGGATGACTCTTTCTTTTAGGGAAGCTGAGGTAGGTAGCTCCTTGCCTCTTATACTCGTTGCGCCAAATACCTCTTCGGCTATTCTCTCTTTTAGAGAAGGAGGGAATTGGAAGCCTAGGGGATGGGCACTTTCTAGCATAACCACAAAAAGGGAGTGAGCAGTTAGTTTACAAGCGAGCTTTCTTTAGCGTATATGCTGCTAAGCGCTGCTCCGTCTCAGCTGTTAGCAGGCAGGCCGCCCCCTTGCTGCAGTCTTGAGGCCTCGTTCTATCTATTCTTCTATATTCTAAATAGGAGTTTTTTAGTAACGAAGTCAGAGTTCCCGAGCCTTCACCAACCAACCCCGGCTTCTGTCAATTCTGGTAAGAAAGAAAGTCCACAGTTGATTGAGTAAGATATAGCTCGTAAAAGGCATAGGAATAAGCGGGATAGGCTAGGCACCAAGGCTAAGAAACTAGGCTGTGATCCGCATCGAGAAAGACCTTCACACAAGAATGCAGACGAGAACCTATGCTTGCTATTTGATTATTTTACAGGTTCAAAAGCTGAACCACTCACACATTATCTCATATTAACTTCAGAAACTTAGAAAACCAACAAAAAAAGGAATTTGAAGCTCCCGGCGAGGATTGCACTCGCGACCTTTCGCTTACTAAGCGAACGCAACAACCACTGTGCTACGGGAGCACGTACACTTGTACAGTTGTACACTCAAGAACTCCTAACAAAAACATCCTTTGAAATTCTCAGAAAATTGGAGGTTTGTTGTAAACAGCTTGCGTTCATAGGAAGTGCACCCTGTTCTGGCATTTCACTATGGCATCCCTTTTGATTCTTCTATTCTCGCTTATGACCCTACCCTATTCAGCAAATCCTCGCCATTGCGACTAGGTAAATGAGATTAAGTAATTAAGCTGAATTTGGAGTTTCATGTGTATATTTTTTTTTATTGAAGCTGTTTGTGTACAGGAATGGGCAGATTAAACTGTTTGGGAGAGATAATACGCAAGCCAATGCCAATGCTAGTGCTAAGCTGAAAGTGAGTACTACTGTCAAATCTTCTGCATAGGAAGGACTATATATATAGTGTCGTTATCATATAGTAACTAAAGTGACTCTTTCCGCTTGCGTGAGACTTCTATCAGGTAGCAGGCTGCTTACACCGCCTTTCCTATTATCTAGAGCAGACCCCAGGGAGGAAGCACTTCTTTATCCTTTTTTGTGTTCCTTCCTCTTATAGAAAGAAAAATGATACAAGTAAATAACAAGGCGCATAGTAATTTGCGCCGAACCAAAGCTCTAAATACGACGGATGCTCCGTATCGGATTTAGATAAGGCTGCAAAAGCATGTAGGAAATCTCCGGGCATGGAAGTGGGGAGCCTTGGCAATGGATTCTCCGTTCGGAGGTATCTAAGGGGCACATTTCCAGTTTGCCTTGTATGCCCAGACAACACAACTTCAATAATTGCTTCGATTCCTTACGCTTCACTATCCTGTCTTGCCTACTTCCACGAGACCAGATGGAAAGAACGCTCACGTAAAGAAAGATAACAAGTAGTATATGAGTGAGATGGTGAGTGCAGAGGGTATGATGGTAGTATAGAAGGGAGGGGTCAGCGCATAACACGGAAAAGGTACCCGCGGAGATAGTGCCAACTTAGAAAGCGTAAGTACCAGAGACAGGGAAGAAGCTCAAACAAGCTATGGGGTTTGCTGATAAGAGGCAGGACCCAGTGACACCAGTGAAACCAGCCGGGAACGAGCAAGAAAAACCAAAGAGGCAGACAGAGGTGCTAGCAGTGGGTGGTACCCCAACAATAAGTGCTCTCGGTACCACCACTTTCCCAAATACCACCAACCAGTGAACTGAGGAGGAGTGTCAGACTGAAAGTGAAAGCTCTGGTGGTACTAATCATGTCTCTGGTAGTAAACCAACTGGAGCGGCAAGGACTAACATCCTTTATGCCAAAAGGACACACTCGATCAGAATAGCACAGGCCAGTTAACTCAAAGTGCTAGTTCAATGACTAACCACAATCGCAAACAACAGACACATCAGTGCATAGCTGCTACCAGAACAGATACTCACACATTAGTATACCTCAGATGATTAAGCAAAAATAGAAGACCAAAGATCGCAAGTACCTTTTGGGAATAAGAAGACACCACAGACTAAGCACAACCCGATTAAGAAACAAGAGAGGAAAGGAACTGGTCATGGTATGAACTAAAGCCTAACTCATCATCACCGGATCAACACAAGAAGTAAGAAACCAAAATCCCACAATCAAGGAACTACAATAAATAATATGGCCAAACCGAGTACAACATCAAAATAGCCATGAATGGCGGTCGGTTGAATCCAAACTCATGTGAAACAAAAAAATTGATTCGACATAATAGTGAAAACATACTCAAACAACATGTGATATGCTCAAACAACATTCAGATCGAGCTAAAAGCTCCCTCGCAGAAAAATGAAACTGCAATTTGGGGCAAAATCGGATGACACATGGTGAAGAACGCACATAAGAGAAGAAAAAAATCGTGTTTGATCTCTTGGGAGGGAAAATAGATGGGGGGGATCCGGATCTTATGTGGCGGAATTAGTGTATGATGCCGCATGCTGCGCACAAGGAAAATCAACTCCAGCTGGGCCAAGTCCGCTCCAAGTCAAAGATAGACTGCGGCGCACCCAATTTCATGCGTGCACTCAATTGGCTTTAGAATTTTCCAGGGTTTCATTTGATAGACCGAACACCAAAGGAGGAGGGCGGAAGAGCGAGCAGACCGCCGATAGGTATTGGGCTTGTGGGTCTCCCTACGAAGGTTGAAGAGCAGGAAGGATGCCGACGTAGCCCTTTTCTTTTTTCTTCCTTCCGGTCGGATAAAAAGAGAGAAAGATGCGAGCTTTCTTCATCACCAGCCGGCTATCCAGATCGAGGAGTTTTCTAAACAAACCGGTGACCTTGCGAAGTTCAGAAGTGGACGTTTACCTTGGTTACCTCTCACGTGTCACTACAGCCTAGTAAACTCCATCTTTGTCTTCCGAAGGAACAGTCCTATCCAGCTATTAACTACCTAGCCTCTCCAACTGTTGTTTGCCTGGCTATTGCTACTAACACTTATCCCTAGACAACGTCTTTTCCAGGGAATTTTGATCTTGTCTATGAAATCCCACTAGCTATTAACACATTAGTCAAATATCTTTTCCCATACCTTTCAAATACCTAGCCTGTTCATCCGAGTCTGTGAATACTTATGACTCTTTCTAACAAAGAAGAAGAAACCAGGGCTTACTAGTGGAAACTTGTGACTTGCCAATGACCCACCTTTCGTTCACAAGTCAAGTACTTAACGAATTTTCGAACGTTTCATCTGATAAAACGTATAAGCTTATCTTGTAGAATTTCACTAAACTATAACTAGATTTTGGTCATTATGTTGCACTGAGACTGCGAAGGTCAAAGTTCTCAGGCGATTCTTTAGGCGATTCATGGCGATTTCAGAACTCTCTCAGAAATCTCTCTTATTTGTTCGTAATTATTAACCTTGTTACTTCTGTTTACTCCTTTTCTACTCCACTCCTTCTCCTTCTCCCTTTTCTCTCCACTGACTCCGCTCTTCTCCTCAAACCCAATCCCCGTTTTGTCCTTTCTCTCCACTGACTCCTCTCTTTCTCTCTAACTATGGAACATGTACCCATCCCTCCCTATCCTTTCCTTCAAAACCGAATTCATCGAAGTCGCATCTCCTTCGACGAGTATGATCTAACAAATTCCATCCCAACAGAATTGTCTCAATCTATTTTGGTTTCATCAACCAATCCACATATTATTTGGTCTGTCGGGAGGATCAAAAGATTCCTAGGAGACATTACACACAGGCCGATATCAGATATTCACTGTTACCGGTGGTCACCCTCCCAGGTCCTGATTCAACTTCCTAGTGATGTAAGTGCGTTTCGTCTAATCCGAGACTACATGGATGACGCAGCAGACAACGGTCTCGCATTATCTCTCTATAGGGACCCTGACTTATCTTTCCCTTACACAACATACCTTGTTCGGATTAGCATTCACAACTTTCCCATGCGAATATGGGATGACCATTGCATCAGGAAATCGACATCGACTTTTGGAAAAATCGTGTCTATTGTTTACCCTGGTAACTTTCAGCGTGACAGATCGGTTTTGAGACTTTGGGTAAATTGCCGCGATCCGCTTGCAATTCCAGAGGAGATGCTCTATGATTATGAGAATAGATGGGCCTTATGTCCTGTTACCATTGATGAATGGTGTCCCAATGGCTGGGTTATTCCCCCAGACGACTATGATCTGAACCAAGGCGATAGATCTCCTCAAAATAGATTATTTGCAATTCATCGCCGGAATCTGATCCGCCGATTCGGTGCAAACAATGTCTCCCAGCCTCCGACGTTGGCCGGATCGGACCAGCCATCGGGTGAACAGGGAAGCATGGACAACGCCTCTGAACCGGTTCAAAACATGCTCTGTACACCAGGTCGGTCCATCAAGGTATTTGCACGACACTCCAACGGGTGCGACAGGAAGCACCCCCTCAGGTTCGCACCTTTTCACTTCACACTCTATCTTATCTAATCTTTACACACCCTCTCATTTCAAGGCACCTCTTCGTAACTCCCCTCAAAAACCGACTCTTCTGCCTATTCAAATCAATCCAGTCTCTGAAAAAGAACCACTCGCTTTCCTTAACATTACTGAAGACACTAAAAACCAGACAAGGATATTACACCCAGTACTCCCTATTTACAAAGAACTTTCCACATTCCTCAATCCTTCAATCCTAGGACCACCTCCTAAACCTATCACTATGTCCAACATGTCCTACCCAAATGACCTAATTAAGAAATTCGCAGATCTCTCTTCATCTGGAATCCGACGCGGACCACCTGTTCAGTTATCAAGGTCGGACACCAAAACAAGAGATTGGACTTTACAGGCTCTGCTGCGAGTCGTCACAGATCGTCAAGTTGACCTGCATCGACTTCGAAACTCAATGATAGAAGCTTGGAGGTCAGATCACTCAACACAGATTTCTGAAACTACAATTCGCAACATCTTCATAGTCCAGTTTACTACAAAAGAGGACCTCATTCAAGCACTTGACAGGGGTATATTAAATCACAGAGGAGACCCTATTGTCCTTAAGCGCTTCATCTCTGAAAGAGACACTCAATGCCGTCAAGTGGAATTCATGGAGGTTTGGGTTCAATTTCATAACATACCCCATGACTTCCTAACTGAATCGGGTATTCAATCCCTCTCTCTCTCAGTTGGTACTCCCTTATCAGACGCCCGACCAACCATAGTTGCAGGCCATAGTTATTACCGTCAAAAACTACGCATTAAAATTGATAAGCCATTGTTTGAAGAAATACCACTAGTTCACCCTGACCTCGGTGAAGTCATTGTGCGTATAGTTTATGAAAGGTTGGAGAAGATCTGTCAGAATTGTGGCCTGCTTGGACACCTCTTGTATGACTGCCCAACCCGAACACATCAACTTAGAGATGCCACTGAACTCTTTGAATCACAAAGTTCTTTTTCTCCAAGCCAATGTGACAACCAGGGTCTTAATCATAATACAGACCAGGCACTGATAATTACCCCTGTCTCATCAGATCAAGACTTGAACATTGAGTCTAACATCAAGGCCAAAAATGCCAAAGGGAAGGGCATTCTACAAGAGCCTAGACCTAAGCCCAGACTAATCAAGACTTCCAGGCCGACAACTAGAAACTTGACTATTGGGACACCAGCCAAAATCAAAAATGAACCTCATTCTCATAAGAGAGGTCCCTATAGTGCAACTCTCTCAACTGAACCCTCCTCTTCGAAAGAGGAGATCTCTGGCCCACCAGGCGCTAAGAGGGTAAAGGAGGCGAACCCTATGTCGCCTCCACTACCTATATGAATAGAATTGGATGGAACTGCCGCGGAATTGGAGGACCGCGGAAACAACAGTTCACAGTAGATCTCCTCCGTTCAACCCATGCCAATCTACTTTTTCTCTCTGAAACAAAAGCGTCTACAGATCGGATGGGTCAATTCTGACCTAAATTACCACTACAAAACTATACCTTCTCACCAGCAAAAGGACTTTCTGGGGGAATTGCACTATGCTGGTCCAATGATTGAAACCTTCGAATTTGAGAGGTCACTTCCAATCTCATTTGGGCTAAGATCACGCCTACATCACTATCACCTTGGTACATAATTGGGGTTTATGGAGATTCAACCAGGAAAAGCAATAAGAAGATTTGGCAATACATTCAACAAATCCTACTCCTTAACACCCCTACATGCATTACAGGTGATTTTAATGCCATTAACTCTTGAAAAGATCAACATGGTGGAAGCAAGTCCTTACGAACTGATGAGAACTTTTTGAATAACTTTATTATTGATTCAGGCTTAATGGACTTAGATTTTTCAGGACCAGCGTACACCTGGGTTGGACGACAACACACCTCCAACCCAATTTATGAAAGACTTGACAGATTTCTAGTTACACCATCTTGGCTGAGTCTTTTCTCAAACTCCAAGGTCAAACATTTACCTAGAATTCATAGTGACCACAGTCCAATTATTCTTAGTACTGATGGTTTCAAACCAGTTCAAAAGTCTTTCAGAGTAGAACACTCATGGTTCCTAGAGCAAGATTTTCAGCCTTTATGTGATAATACTTGGAATCAAACACCCTCACTAGATTGGGACTCCAGAATCACTTACCTAACTAAGACCATTCAAACTTGGGCAAAGCAAAAACCTTCACCACAAAAAACCCTTAAGTGCATAGATCAAAAACTACTTGCCTTACAATCTCTACACCCGGTATGCCAAGATCCTAAGCAAGAAAAACAACTTTGAACAGAACGATGGCAGGCCGAAGCACTCAACAATGAATACTGGCGCCAACGCTCTAGAATCAAATGGGCTGAAGATGGTGATAAAAACACTCGATTTTTTCATACTGTTGCAACTGAAAGAAGACGGAAGAACAACATTGCTGAGCTGGAATCTGACGACGGCCACCTTCTCACGAAGGACTCCCAAATTAGAGGTGAATTTCTGAAATATTCTCAAAACTTATACACAGACAAACATAACAAAGACCGTTCTGCAGAAACCTTTCAAGCTTTTTTTAGTAAATTAGACTCAATCCCTGGGAAAAAACTCTCCAAAGATGCACATGACTCCTTACTCAAGACACCAACAAAGACTGAGATCTACCATACCCTATTCTCTATGTCTAAACACAGTGCACCAGGTCCTGACGGCATAACAACTAAATTTCTACAAACCTTATGGCCTACAATAGGAAACTCCTTAACTGAAGCAATCATTCAAGTATTCCAAAGTGGTGAACCACCACCTTCTTGGCTGAAATGTCGGATGATTCTAATCCAAAAGAAGGACCAAGCCAAAACTACGTCTGACTATAGCCCCATTAGTATTGGCAACATAATTTATCGTCTCCTAATGAGGCTTATTGCCTCAAGACTACGACCTTTTATGCCTGACATAGTTTCTGACTGTCAAACAGCTTTCATTAAAGGCCGTAATATTACAGATAGCATTCACTTGGTCAGAGAAGTTATGCACTCCTTCCAATCTCTAAGGTACCAAGATGAGAGCTATCTACTTAAGGTTGATATCACTAAGGCCTTTGACACAGTTAATTGGTCCTACTTAAGTGAATTCCTACATTACTTACAATTTCCTAACCACTTTTGGAAACTAATACATAACTGTCTTCTAAACAGTTCTATCACAATTGAATTAAATGGGACAGGAAACAAGGGAAGTTTCTTCAAACCAACTCGAGGACTCAGACAGGGTTGCCCACTGTCGCCGCTACTCTTTGCACTAGCTATGGAGGGATTTACAAGGCTCCTAAACTGGTCAGAACATAGGCGTCTAATCTCAGGTATCGCTCTTTCTCCTCACTCACCTACCCTCACCCACGTCATTTACGCTGATGATGTTCTACTTTTTAGTAACCCTAATGATACCGAGACTCACAACTTGCAACAAGTCATTACTGAATTTTCTCTCCTCTCCGGGCTGGAAATCAATCCACAAAAATCCAAAATTTGGTTTAGCAACCAATGCTCCGCACTGGTCCAAACCAAACTTATATCAAATTGGCATGCAAAGAGAGGTGAAGAGACAGATTCATACCTTGGAGTCTCCTTGGCCCAGCCCCCAACATACAATACATATACATCCAAAATAATATTACAAAAATTACAACACAGATTAGGGGGCTGGAAGAGGGATCTCCTTTCTCATGCAGGGCGCCTCACTCTTATCAAATCAACTTTGACTTCGCTTCCAGTTCACTTCTTCTCAATAACCCTATTCAATAAAGGTATGAGAAAATCCATTAATAGAATACTTAGACAATTCTTTTGGGGAAAATCACAATCCCGGTTTATTAATCCTATTGCCTGGACCAAAGCTACTAAACCTTTGGAGGAGGGTGGTTTGGGAATAAAAGACCTAACTCTTTTTAATAAAGCCCTGATGCTCAAATCCGTGTGGGCCTTAGCAGCAAACACAAACCAAAAATGGGTAGTGCAAGTCAATTCAAAATACTGTCATGAAAAAGGCCTATGGGGAACTCATAATACGGCTGGTTCTAGTCAACTCTGGAAAGATATCCAAACCCTAAAGTATTTCTTCCAAAATAGCATTCCGTGGGACATCCAATCAGGTTTATCCATACCAGCACAAAACCAGCCTTGGTTTCAGAATTGGGATAAAAGAACACGCACCTTTAAGACTCAGCATATATCTCTCTCTTCTTTGTATGACCACCCAAGCAGGTTTCTTTCTCTGTTCCTTCAGTAAAGGCTGCGCATAATTTACCTACTGCTCAGATCTTTTCAAGAACAAGAAGAAGAATCACAACAAGTGGTACAATCCAACCTACAAGAATCCAAAGTCAAAGAAGCAACAGGAATTGGTGGAGTTTCAGGCTGGCTGCTAAGGCCATGCCCCGTAAAGAGGAGATGAGGCGCCGACGGGCTGCTAGTGAAGGTCCATCCTGTTCCTTTCCTCCCCCTATTTCTTTTCCTTGTACTGTTTTAGAAGAGTCAAGTGTTAGTCAATTACTTGCTGGTTGGCAAATTTCTTTCTTGACAAATTCATATCAAGAGGAGTTTATTAATTCCCAGAGATCTGCTGATCTGAAAAGATATGATGAGTTTATTTCCAAATTCTCTGTTAATACTGATAACAATGAATCACCTATGGAAGGGACAGTAGTTATTCATGAGATTACTTAATTGGAACATACGTGGCCTAGGTATGGATGAGAAACGTGGCATTTTCAAAGAATTACTAATTCAAGAACACATTGATCTTTTATGCATGCAGGAAACCAAAAAAGATGAATTGTCTATTAGCTTCCTTAAGTCCATATCTTCTATATTTGATTATTGGAGATATATTCCTTCCATTGGGAGGTCTGGGGGTATCCTCATTGGACTTAATAGCTCTTGATTTTCTTCAATTACTGCACATATAGGTTTTCTATTACTTGATTTTTGGAAAAAAAGTATTATTCCCATAAGTGGGCATGCACCACAGTTTATGGGCCTGTTCTTTCTAATCTGAAACATGAATTTGGGGATGAACTTATCTCTATTAATTTGTTATGGACTGGCCCTTGGGTCTTTGGTGGTGATTTTAATATCATCAGGCAAAGGTCTGAAAAAAAGGGGTGTATTTTTATTATAATAATATGGAATTGTTTAATGATTGGATTGAGGCCTTAGCCTTAACAGATTTGAAATGTCTTGATAGAAAATTGACTTGGGAAAGAGGCTTTTATAGTAATCAAATGGCCTGTTTAGATAGATAGATTGTTAATTCTGATTGGTTAGGCTGTGACCCTCATACTATTTCCTTTAGTATGCCTAAATCCATCTCAGATCATGTCCCAATTTGTCTAGAATTTGGCCCGACTCAGATTTTGAGATTTGCAAAATAAGAATTTCAATATCTTTTACTAAAATTTGAAAGTGCTCAAATACTTCAATCAAATGAAAAAAGGAAAGAGAAAGGCTGAACAACAAGATGACGCTCCTGAGGCCGAAGAAGGGGTTTTCCATGTGACGCATACCTGCAACCCATCGGGTTTTCAGAAAGTTTATGATTCGTTGCACTCCCAGCTTACTGCTAAATACTTTTCCCTGTTAGACAGATGGCCATTCCGTCACTTTCTGAATCTACCTCAGATTGGGATGAGCCGGCAATTTCTTACTGATATGTTAAGTCAGGCGCTGGGTCAGAATTGTGGCTTTTTCTATTCTATAAGGATGTCCTCTTCCAGACTAATGGCGATGATTTATGGTTAATTAACAGCTATAATTAATCGTGATGAACTGGAAAATATTCTCATAGAATAACTCGCAACAGACGTGCCACGCCTCAAGAGGGGGTTGATCTATTTACAATGTATTTGTTCTCCATGGTTCTTTTGACAAGAGTAGATGAGATGCGCCCGTCCCCATGTACCTCTGGCGTCACGTCGATGATCTTGAAGAGCTCTGGATCTATGCTTGGGGGCCCGCTGTGCACACCTTCACCACTATAAATTTCCAAGAAATTGCACACAATGTCCAAGAACAAGCCGTCTCTGGTCGCACTGGATGCCCCAGCATATTTGGCTTGCCCTTTTGTCTTGATTGTAAGTTGAGACTTTCTTTCATTATATATGAAGTTTGTTGTTCATTTATTTATTAAACTAACATGATTTCTTACTAGTGTTCCACAAACTTGTTTCAATTTCAAAAAGTTTCTATTATGATTTACAGCTCTTTCTTTCTTATTTGAATAGATTTTCTAAGAGCACACTAGGCCTGATCGTGTGCTCATAGCTCATCATCTTACGACAACGAAATTGGTATCTAAAGAGGAGGAGTTTTCTTCAGTTAATGAATCAATGTCAGTGTCTAATTTCATCATCGCGGGTTTGGTCCCGGGTGGATATTTTCCTTGGGGAAACCTCTCTTGCGAAGGACAGTTGCTTGAATCCTATCCCTGTTGCAGCTCACCTGAATCTAATGGCCGCTCGCTTACAAAGAGTATCAATCTATTGTGTACGTTGGCTGCGTACCGATCTCCAAAGATTCATTCAACAGCTGTTCAATGTGTGTCTCCGTTTGAAAAGGGGAATAGGCTAAGTAAAGTGGCATTATACCAGTTCACTTCAAGTTTTCCGTTTAATGGGATTGGGGCTCAATCTTATGCATTAAAACACGGCTTCTAATTATTGTTGTACCAGATCTTGCAGTTACTCATTGTACAAAGGAGCAAGACTGGACAGGTCGTTACATCCCTCGGCGATCTACTAGGGAGAACACTCCAGCTAAGGGTACCACAACTCTATTTCATATTCCAAAAATGAAAGCATCGCTGTTATCAATAAATGGTTTTTTGTGCTTTATTAATTTTGTACAGCTAATGAAGTGGCTGGACCGTCTCCTCCAAGAACCAGTCAAGCCGTGTTGAAATTCTATTTCAAGTATCAGTTACACATGTATGTTTACTTGTTTCACATATTTCATTCTCAAATTCTCGTAGGTAAATCACCATCTCCGTCTCGTAGATCTGCTTCCAGAGGTACTATCCAAAATCTGGTAACTTTTTCAATGCTCTTCTTAGCTTCATGTCAAACCTTATTTAAGTGCTTGCAACGATGAGAATTGACTACTTTTGCGTGCACGTCTCATTCCGGGTAACTTCACCAGTTAAATACAGTAATGTTGTGCCTGTTATGACTTATTATCCTATTCCACCAAGATGGTTTACACCTACACCTACCTACCAGGTTAAGTCAGGTTTTGCATTGGTACCCCAAACCTTCTCCTTTCATGACCTCCTCTCCTCGTTCTTCTCTTGACTAACCAAACCCTCTACACTCTGCTCCTTAGTACTTGAGATCTGCACAGTACTGGCATCGCCTACTCATACTGGGTTGCTGTACCACTACCAAAGCTAGGCTCTCTTGCTCTATTTTGAAGAGAGAAATTACGAAGAAAGACTTTACGAAAAAGTCCACTTTGATGTTGATGCTTCCCCTATTTGGTAGTGACTATTTAGTCTTTGTGACTTTTTAGTGCAATCTGTTTTTTGACTCAGTGGGTCAGTGATAAAGTCGGAGAATGTCCTTAGAAAGAGTTTAGGATCTGTACCAAGAACCTTGAGTGACGAGATCAAGATCACCCGGTTATGCCATTAAAGAAACTGTTAGATGTCTTCCCGCTCAATAAGGAAGTTGCATTTGGGTACACTTTGCTTTTGAACTGATCATTCATTGTGCTCATTAGGATGAATATACTTTATTCGATGCTTGCTGGTTTGTTAGACTCATTAATTCCTAAACATGGTTGCATGTCGTGTTCGTACTACAAAAAGACTGGTCGTGCTCTGATCTTTGCAAGAATGCCATAAAGTTCCAAATCTTCTCCGCCCTTTCTCTGTCAGTATCGAGCGAAGCGTGCTTGACGCCGAAGTCATACGTTTTACAGCAGGGCCTACTTCCACTCTATAGAGCACACCTACATGTTGTCCACATGCACCGGCTTTCTATCTACATAAGGACCCTAAGCCACAACTCCATACCTTTTTCTTTATCAGAATGATGACTAAACTTCGGCGCATGGATGGTTTTGTTTTCATGGATGTTATATACCTGAAATGTATTCAGATTTCACGGGGCGGAGTCTTCAAAGAAATTGACTGATGTGCCAGGGATGTCCCACCACTTTTGACATAGACTCAGATATAAAACGTTTTGATCATTATATAGATTTCTGACTTAATAATTTCAACAGTTGACAAGTCTAATAAAAGATTTCAGCAATGTCACAGGATGAATATAGCCTTTGAAATGCAATGAGGCCCTTCTCCTCTTATTAATCTTGTCTTTCTCGCTTCGCGCCTTCTCTTTCTCTTATTAATCTTGTCTAGTGGTATTTTATTGAGTGGTACTTTAATTGTCTAGTGGTACTTTACTTGAAATCTTTGTTCATAAAAGCAAGCAACATATGTCTTTTTGAGATATGTAGTATGTCTTTTTGAGATATGTAGATAGAAGACCACATACATTTCTATGTATCTGTTCAAGATAAGATAGTTTACCGATTTCAAGAGAAGATAGTTTACCGATCATTTTCTAACCATTTTCGGCTACTTTCCAGAGTATAGAAAGAAGAGAGTACATAAAAACGATGAAAATCAGAATGCTGAGAGAGACGAGCAAGAAAATCTCTCAGGGATGCCATAGAGAGGGATGCTGTGACAAACTCTCTGATTAACAAAGCGGAGAGATCCTTACTAATGGATTCAGAAAAATGCATTGGTCTTCCAAAGAGTGCCATTCCAATGCTTGAGTAACAGAAGATATCGAGATAGGAGTGACCGCTACACCCAGCCAACTAACTTTCTCTTGACAAAGAAAAAAGCTTGTCACTTTTCTCACGAATACTCTTACACACATAGAGTCTATCATCCTTCGTCACAGAAGAGTACCTTTTTGACCTGTTTGATGTAATTCTGTCTTCGAAGAACAACCAAAGAAGAAGTATCCAATCCATCTAAAATAGAGCACTATCACGGTGCGAACTAAATAGTGGTTGGTCTCATCAAGAATGAAGATTTGGACTCAACCCGGGTGAGAGTTCTTATAGGGAGAGGTGCTAAGTAATAAGAAGAACCCTTTTATAGGAGCCTTGACTCTAGCAAATTAGAATTGGGTGGGTGAGCATGGAAAAAGAGGAAGAGCGGAACCAATGGAATTACTACCCAGAAAACAAATAACTGAGAGACGAGATTCTTGGTATGGGCTTTCACTATCTTATAGGTTGGTACTCTAATCTGCCTTATAACCATTCGTATCTGGCATGATCTTGCTTTAATCTCAGAATGAAGTGTTCGTAGATGATCTATACTCCTAAACAGGCCTAGAGAAGTATTCGGCTGTCCATAGACCGTGAAGTTTCTTGTTATGCAAGGGTAGAGTAACAATAACCCATAAGACAGTGCCCAAGCCTATAAGACAACTCCTGAAGCTCCTCTTCAACTCCAGCCAGCAGGAGACAATACAAAGACATGCACAAAAACCAAAAGTTAACCCTTTAATCAATGACAGATTAATCTGGTTAGATTCAAAGACAGGTACCTATTCAACAAGAGAGGGATATCTACTACTGAAAAAATTAGAACCTAGCATACCTGATAATACCATAAACTGGTCAAAAATTTGGAAAAACAAGTCTATTATCCCTAGAATTCAGGTTTTTATATGGAGAGTTTATCATAATGGACTCCTCACTGGCCATAAACTCCAAAAATTCTTCTCAAACAATTTCAATCAATGCAACCTATGTGGTCATTTTGATGATACCAGTTCACATATACTTTTTCACTGTCCTTTCTCCAGGTCAGTTTGGTACCAAAGTCCTTTACTACTTAAAACAGACTCCTTACCAACAGACCTTCACATTATTTGACAATTTTTTATAGAATCACTACAAGCTTCTGATTTATCCATTTTTTGTTCAATCCTTTGGGGTATCTGGAAAGCTAGGAACAATTTGATATTTGATAACAGACCTCTTAACCAGGCCAACATAATTGATGAGGCAAGAAATTCACAGTAAAAATCCCCTCCCAATATTACCAAACAAAAGCTCCTAACTGCAAATTTGAGAAATCAGATTCCTTACTTTTATCAGGTTATTTTGGTTGATGCCTCATGGACCGTAAATCACCACACTGGCCTTGCTGCGATCTGCTACAACCACCAAGATGACCTAATCTGGACCAAGGCAAGCTCCTCCTGTGCTGTATCTTCTTTCCAAGCTGAAGCTCAAGCCATTCTCATGACTCTCAAACACCTGCAGGAGATATCTCTACATGTCAACTCAGACTTTAGAATCTTCACAGATTGCAAGGTACTTGTTGAAATTATACACAAAAAGTTTTCATCCGATTTACCTTGTTGGCAAAGCCTTGAAACGGTTCTGCAAATTCAGGAATTACTCAAACAGTTCCCAAAACAGATGCACATTTCCTATGCCTCAAGGAAAACCACAAAAGCAGCAGATACTTTAGCAAAATTAACAAGAAGAAAAGCGTTTGAGAAAAATTTGGGATCTAACAAAACTTATCTCAACAGTCTTCAACCTCCTGGCCGTCTTGACAGTAACATTTTGGAAAGAGTACCTCCATCTGACTGGTCATCTGACTGGTTGGACTCACGCTTCCTCTGAAAAGCAACCCATGAATCCAGGAGCAGATGTAGCCACATCAAAACCTCAACAAAAACGATGAAGTAAGTATCAATAATAACCCTAATTTTAGTTCACTTTCAACTCAGAAAATATGAACAAAATTTGCTAAAAATACTTATCTAGTGCTTTTGAAGATGCTTGGGCTAAATCATAAACAGTGATTCATGGATCCACCTCTGACTTGGGGAAATTTAGTTGACAACAGCTGATTTGAGTAAGAAGTCGACAGATGGACTTTAGAGGTACAAATATCTGAGGAGTATGAAGGAAAAGTGTGCTGGCGCTGAGAGGTGGAAGTTGGAGGCAGAGTGGTAGTCGGAGCACTGGAGAAAGGCATGGTGACGAGTTTCAACTTTTAAGGAGAGCACAGCTCTGGTCTTGCTTTTCTTTTCTCGAATGGAACATGCTAGGTTTGGTTTGAAAGAGAACGGACAGGAGTTGTGAGAAGAAGAAGGAGGCGATCAGAACGAAGCTCAGCTGCGCCGCTGAAGAAATGAGAAATGGGATTTAGGGTTTCTCTCTCTGTGCTGGGGCGCTTGCCTTTTTATTAGCTGGAATTCTGACACAGAGGCCCTTCCTTTTTTTCTTGATTTTATTTTGATGTTTCTATCCCTATTAAGTTTCTATTACGTCTGTTAAGTAGCGGACCCTTATTGGGCCTATCTAGTTTGATATTAGTTTGATATTAGTTTGATATTGAAGCTGCATATGTATAAGACTGAAAGTTTGCAATAAATTAGCCCACGGGCCTTTTCCTCAAAAAAAAAAAAAAAAGAATTTCACTAAACTAATTAAGTTAATGAAGTTTCAGAATACGATGTATTTGAACTATTTCGAAAAGTTTCCGCCCCTCGTGAGGTTCTTGGCTAGCTATCCATCCACTCGAGGAACTATAGCTGCCCTAGGAACTCTAGCAAGCTACTCTTTTTCTCTTATCGCTGCACTTTCGAAAGCAAGTATCACTTTGGCTATAGGCTGGCATCAAAAAGTTTCAATGGAAAAGTTCTGTATTAGGGAAAATAGCCATTATCACTTTGGCTATAGGCTGGCATAAAAAGTGCATTTGCAAAATGCACTTACTGAGGGCAAAGTGGGTTTCTTCCTTTTCTCGGTAGGGAAGTATCAAAAGTGGCACTTTTCAAAGTGTCTTACTGAGGGAAAAGAGAGATGCTCACTGTAGAATGAGTTATATGAAAGAGGGTAAGAGAGGGAAATTCCGAGGATAATTCCGTTTTGAGTAAGAAACCCCGTGAAAATTGCCCTACCCGGATTTTCACTAGTGATTTCTCGAGAAAAAGGTGTTCGAAGTAGTCTCATATAGCTGCAAAAGTACTCAAGTGCGTGTTTTTACTAAGTGCAGCGGGGAAACGGATGAGCGTGATGTCCTAACTCAAACTGCTTCCGCGCAGTCAGCCGGTGCTTGTTCGGAATGAACTGATCAAAGGAAAGGTTCGTTCGTAACAGGGCAAGAACCCATCTACAGAAAAGCTTGTTATTTCGCGCCAGTGTATTCCGAAAAGCTGTTTGTTAGTGGAGCTCGTTTGTTTTAAGCATACAAATCAATTCCCTACCTACATGTCTTCCGCATAATCAGAAATGTAGGTAGTTAGTCACAGCCGTCGATCGATCGGATAGGGCACAGCTCTCCTCTCATTCACAACGTAGGGCAAGGGAAAGCAGCAACAGATCATATGTTCTTGGTTCACACCTTTCATTACAAAGAGCAGACAATAGGTAATGCTCTGTGTGGAAGCAAGCTTTATACAAAAATGAAAAGAGTGACAAATAAATAGAACGAGAATTTCTGTTATCCTTTTATCCAAAATTGGGTATCACCAATTGCAGTTGAACTGTTCATAAGCAGTATTTGAATTCCTAAAAAGGATGGTGGGAAATCCCGTACCAGTCATGAGCAGCACCGATAAGACCTCGATCATAAATCACAGGCAACGTGTTGGGTCCACTTATGGGGACCACATTCATCACCCAGCAATCGAGCTTTTGATCGATTAATGCAGCAGCAAAGCTGTAACAGAAAAAGGAGAAAAAAAAGGAAAAAGAAAAAGAAAGGAATACACCAGAGAGTAATGACTACTCGTTCAATGAAGACGGAATCAGAGCATCAAAATGAGACGAGCGAGCACAGAGGGGAAAGCACAAAACCTGCCTAGGCATTTTGACCAATCTTTGACTAGCTGACTCTTTCTCGACCTTTTCTCCAGAGAGTAAGTAAAAGCTTTTGGGATTGTGCCTAAAGACGATCTCCCACTTGGAGTGGACTCTTGAGCAAAATTTTGAGAATTCCACGGAAAAATCATAAATAGAGGAGAAATGGTGAGATCTACTTCAAATGCAAGAATTGCGGTCTCTACATACGGTTTTTCTTTTTATTCTCCTTCTTTTTTCTTTTACCACAGACTATTATTCTATTCTAAGCCGGGCTTCAGCCCGTATGAGCAGATAAAGATTCCTCAGCATACCTATGTATGCACAGGAGCAGTAATTCCTAGTAAGTATCGAGCTTGGAGTTTAGGATCTGCCAGATCATCTCTAAGATGGAAGTGATTCCATGCGCGAAGAGCGTCAGAGAGAGGCAATTCACTAAGTAAGTGGATTACCCAGTGAACCACCTGAGCCCCATCAGTGAAAACTCAATCTCTCAAGTCAGAAAATCGAAGCCCTAGTTCACTGCACGACGAAGAATATAGGTAGTTATAGTATTAGAAAAACCAACATGTAGAAATTGAATGTCCAAATATCTTCTTCCACCAGGAAGGAATCCTGACCCAAAAGCCCGCTTTGTCTAAAGCAAAACGGATTTCCAGCAACCATGCGGAGGAGACTCTTGCCTTTTTTTGGTTGAGCAAGCCTTGTCTTACCAAAAGGGAAGATCTTAGATGCCTGAGAGGACAAAGGGAAAGAGTCACTTTTCCAGCTCTTTAGTGAAGTTTGAACTCGTCTATTCTTATCCACCCCTTATCCCTCCATATAAAGATCCTTCATTCTTATTCTTTTTGGATGCTCCCCGGATTGGTTAAGCCTTTGTTCAGCTATCATATCAAGGCAACTCGCTTTTCAAAGTTCCACCATTTGACTAAGCTCTCCTGAACAAATAACCTGTTCAGCGAGATCTTGCCGGGTGAAATAGTTGTCCCGCGCTTTAGGGAATAATAGTTGTATTAGTCGTGAGCAGTTTCAAATAAATTGAAAAAGGAAAAGGAAATTGAAGCTAAAGCTGGGCAAGCTGGAAGACTTTCAAAGCGTTCCTAATTTCTAGGTATTCATTCATAATAAGAAAGTAGTAAATAGCCGTTGTGCGAAGATACAGCCGATATGCGATATACAGCTGATGCGCGACATCCTACTCTTCCTAACAGCGTATATGCGATCTCAAGAATATCGCTTACTAGAAAGCAACTATGCGACAGGTAGAGTTTACTTACTATACAGCGGCTATGCGATAGGAGTAAAGGAAGGAGGGCGTTAGCAGCTTTCAAGGGTTATTCGGGAGATTGAATCTTTAGTTCAAATGTTGCATGAAACGTTGCCCTCTATAAAGCTTGAAGAGTTGCCTGCCAGGCTCTACCCAAAAGAAGCATTCCACTTTCATTCCAATCCATTATTCTTTATTGAAGATTATTATCCAGAAGTGCATTTTCGTGTGCCCGCTGCACTATTTAATGCTAAATCTGTTTGTTGGGAACTAACGAGCTGCAGGAGGGTAATATCACGCGCTGGGCTGTATAACCTAAATACTCTTCTCAAGCGCCTGCTCATATCATATTTGACAGAATTATGCGATTGGAAGCAAAGAAATAAGCTTATTATTGCTTTACTCTTCTTTTCACTATTTCATTCTCTTGCGAGCTGCCACACCCAGAAAAATAGCACTAAAGCAACCTTGAGGAACGAATAAGTTACCTATTATGAGAGAAAGAGGGTTGAGAACAATTTGGTATGATCACCCAAGTATCTAAGAGATCCGTATGTTGCTATAGGTCTTGGGCAAAGTCGCTATAAGTACCAGAAGCAACCTGTACCAAGAAAGATTTGTTCTTGAATTATAAGTAAGGCAATTTTCATGCATAAAGCATATAAGTTATACCAAACAAAGGTTATAAGAAAATAGAAATAGAGAGTGTTCAAAAGGTTAATGATCCCGCTGCTAATTAGCATCTTGCTTTTTCTTACTGACGTGAGCTCTAGCTCAGCAATATAGTAAGACACTGAAAACAGGAAGAAGCATTGGGACTGAAACTGGCACTAAAACTTTGGGGTATTCTATTAGGCTTGGCGGCAGGGAAGCCCCACTCGATTAAATGGAAACCGTGCAGGCCTCAACGTTCTGTTTAGTTCAAATGAAATATTCTAGGCCAGGTGCGTAAGGGAAGTCGGAAGCTTTGATGTATAATAATTCTTTCTTATGTTCCAAGGAAAGAAAGTAAGGAGTACTAGTGTGGAGTCTTTTCCAGACTTAACATCAATGCCAGCTGGTTAATAAGCAAGTAAAAAGAGAGAGAGCACCTGGGCCCTTAACTCCGTTATTTGTGTAAAGACCCACTATTACAACCACACACATTTCTTGAAGTTAGAACTAGCTAATCCACGTAAAAGAAAGGAGTTTCTTTCTCTGTTAAGGCTGACTCCCCTTTCCTCCTCTTTAAGGCGTACTCACTTCCCTTTCTTCCTATAAAGCTGATTTACTACATACATCACTTGCCAACCAAAGTAAGCACCTACTCCAACAGTAGCATTAAGAGTAGCAGAATAGAATGGAGCAACTAGCTTTCTCTAGTCCTAGTTTACACAATAGAATAGAAAAACTACTGACTTCTTTTGACCTTTGATCATCTATCCGGTCCTTGAGACTGGACCTATATATCTAAGGTAGAGAGAATTGAATCACGGAAGCCTAGCTTTCTAATATCTTCCTTATCGGAGTGCAATGTCTAATGGAAATAGTTTCAAACGTTTGGCTCAAAGAGAAGTCAAGTACCTAACTTCCAGGCTTACCTAGAGATTGTATTAAAGCGGGCTTGCCTAACTGCTCTTCTTTCCCAGACGAGCGAGACGGATTGGATTGCGTTTTAGTTCGTTTGCCGCTTGCAATTGATTAAGTTACATTACCTGCTGCTCCGAGCATTGAACGAATGAATTAACAGACTTATTTGGGAGTGTGTACTACTTATTGGAGTGTTCCCTTATTAGTAGAATCAGAGCAGAGGATTGAATTCGAATCAGAGCAGAGGATTGAATCGCATTTTGGGGGTTGAGCTTTTTCATAGGTCTATCCTGTTCTTTGGCATCTAGGATTGAAGAAAGGGGGGATTTCCCTCCTTTTATTAGGAGTTAGTTCCTTTTAGTAGTTGCCGAGAGTTCATCGGTAATAGAGCCGGTATTCTTTACATTTGATCTCTTTGTTTCTAGATTTCAGACTTGAAAGACAGGTTCCACTGGCTTGAAAGAAATAGGAAATGCTATCGATTTACAACATTTGTTGAGAGTAACCAACCGTTTATTTGCTCAAACTTTTATTACCAACGCTCATTTACTGCGCTGCCTCACGCCGAGGATATTGGATATTGGCTGGTGCTTTTTTCTGACCTTGCTGCAAGTCGTCTTCGCCATGTATGCCACATTCCTCCTCTACTACATGAGCCCTTCGGTCGATCTGCGCACAAACCCGACTTCTCGTGGGCCAGCCGAATCGCTCACCTGTGGGAGCATTTCAGCACTAAACCCCACATGCTGTCTACCATACAAGAGAATCCCCACGTTATCCCGCCCTTGTCCCCACAAGAGGTATGCGAGTATGAGAAGATCGACTTCTCACAAAAGAAGTCGGACGATGAATTGATGATCCGGCTCAAAAGGGAGCTTTACAATGAGGTGCTGGCTTTTCAACATAAAAGCTCCGGCACTGAGACGCTTCCTGAGCTGATGAAAATGAAGTCGAGGTGGAGCTTGCGTGGTCCCAACATGCCGAAGATCACTGTCATTCTAAACCATTTCAAGAGAAAAACCCTTTCCATAGAAAGAAATCCACATGCTATTAATACGTTTGCTTCTTCTCCTTTGTATTTCTCTTTCACTTGCGCCTTGATTTCCATATACGACGTTCCCCGGGGGGGCGGCTCCTAAACCTTCCATTAACTCTACGATCGCTCCTTTGTCGCTCGCTTCAGCTTCAGCTTAGGCTTTCGCTTTCGCTCCGCTCCTTCAGTCGCTTGTTATCGTTCGCTCCTTTCGTCGCTCTCTTGCAGCTATTCCCCCCTCCGCTCCTCGGCATTCGCCTCGTCGCTCCTCCCCCCGCGGGGGAGTCGCTGAGCGTTGATGGTCTTTTTGTAAGAGAATTGATTAATGAATTCAATCCTCCACGCTTCAGAGTGTTTGAAATGGATAATCGAGTTTGTTACAGGCATGGATGATCGCCGCTGGAATGGCAGGAAGCACACGTGATAGGGGAGAATCCCTTAATAGAGAGTTCCCCATTGGTTGTTCTGTGCGACTTACTCCTACCCCTGACCTTGGCTGAGCCTATAAACGGAATAGCTAGACTCAACCAAGCAAGATGCCGCCCCGGGAGGCCGTCTCAAGCAGGATTCCTTGTTTCTAACTTCTAAAACAAGGGCCTACGCGACACGTTCGACATGTCGTTCTACGAGAAAACTGGCTTGGGTTTTGAATGGATTCTATGTTAGGTTTGATCAAGGAATTCCAGGTATATGTAGATTGTTGTTGTTTGTTGTTTGTTGTTGGTTGTCTTTCCTCCCGTGTGAAATAATAAGACTAGGGCTGCCGTGTGAGATAACAAGGAAAGGAGTTGTTTGTTTAGAGGGAAGACAGAACAGAACTGGAGTTCACTGATAAGGATCGAGCGAGCGCAGAGAATGAGAAGTTGGGAGTTACATAATAGGAATGATCAGAGTGAATGGATACTAGACAATTACAACTAAACAAGCCCTAGGAGACCTCAACCCTCGAAAAGAAAAGGACAAAGCTCTTTCTTTGAAGGAGACTTACCTTAATAATAAGGAATACGTTCTAGTCACTTTTCATCCAATCAACTTCTCAAAATGCAAGGGCAAGGCCTGCTATCCTCAGCCTAGAATGAAGGGAAGGGGCTTTCGGTCAATTGCTTTCAGTATTTCGTGCTTCTTTGGCGAGTATTTTACCCCATTCCCCGCCGATATGCCCTATTGCGTTGGATGACTTCCAGCTTTGCCCCTCGTACCTATGGGTACAGGCACACGGTTAGGAATGATGAGCGCCAGAGTGAAGATGGATCAGCTGTTCGGTGGATATTGTAGCCTTGACGACAGGTACTATTTTTCCGTAGGGGGTAGGCAAGGGGCTCTCCTTAATCAATGTGAAATGCTAACTTGCAAATGCACTACTTCACAATGCTCCTTGAAACTCTAGGGAGATTCCCAGGACGCGACACTGCCGTAACCAACCGGGTAGGATAACCGCCACAGCAGGTCATCGATAGGGGTATAACAGCGGATTCCCAGAGGATTTTCAAGGATTTTATTTCACTATAGCTTAGAACCAGCAAATGGAGGGAACCTGCGCTGGGTCTCCCCTTTCATTCAAGAGTCGCTTATTAAGGCAGATATCCAAAACATTAGGGATTGAGAGGTTATAGGCTAAGAAAGGAGTAGTCGTCTAGCTTATATTCAAAAAGCAGATATGAGTGATGCTCTGGACTTTCACCTTGCTTGCATCCCCGTCCGTCTGCTTCTATGCTTCTAACCAGTCTTGACTTCCTTTTTGCTTTCTAAAAAAGAGCTTCCTACTGTGGCTTGCTTCGGTGCCGTCATCTTTCCTCACTCTTGTCTATTCCATCCATGGATTTCCGTAACTGCATGCAGCAGGGTGGGAGGATTGTCTGGTACGTGTGTAGGTGACATCGGGTGGCTAGCTTGGGTCAAGGAATTGGCATTTATTAGTGACAGTAGGTAGGTAAAGGGAAAGTAGGCATTGAAAGTAGTTCAAGTGTGCATTTACAATAGGTGCGAAAGTCAAATAGGTAGCTAAAGTATGGCTTGGGCTAGGAACCAGAGAACTCCGAAGATCTCAAAGAATTAGCTCGGGTTCAAAATGCAAAAATCAGAGACTGGCGCATTTGACCTTACACTCTTGATGGTTGAAAGTTCACAAGACATGTTCACATGACTTATCTTATAGAAATGCGCGGATTTGGTAGGTCTTCCGTAAAAGATAAGTCGCCTCTCCCGCAGCAGTTAGCTCTTTTCCCGGAGCTGGGGGTATGAAAGAATTGAAAGTTGCCGCTCTTGGTGCTTTGGCATTTGCAATAGGAAGTTGATTAGGGGCATGCCTTAAGGAAACGAGTCACTCTCGCGGGTATCTCAGATAGAGATGTTGCCTAAGAAACAGAAAGAAGAGTTATATTTCGAGTCAATCCACCTGCTCCGGGTCACGCACGAACGGTAGATTCGAACAAGGGAGCTAAGAAAGTAGATAATAAAAGGCTTTCCTCGAACTAGTCTTTCCACGGTAAAGTCAGCATCTTCTTACCCAGCAAGGATTTCTTCCTCTGCGTCCGCAGAATAGACTCTTTTTGAGTAAGATTCGGAGACGATAAGCTCAATCCGGCTCCAAGGAAAGAGTAATCTTATCTTGACTACGCCCTAGAAGCCAGAACTCAACACGACGCAAGGAATAGCAATCTTTCTTACCCAAATTTATAGACTTGCCTTGTGAGATGGGAAAGCTAAATAGAGTGGCCAGGCCAATCAGTTAAATGTTAATGCCACATTACTTGTCACACTTTCTTCGATTCGCACGCGCCCCAGGTAGCGCTTTCCGCCCTTATCTGATTTAGGGTATCCTTTTTCACAACGAGATGGATTCTTTATTCTCCCTTGCACCACTTCATGTTTATTATTATTATTCAAGTCTGATGCTAGCACTAGCATTGAGAAATATTCAAGTCTGATGCTAGCACTAGCATTGGTAAAGGGGCATGTGAAGGTTTATTCTTTAGTCTTCTTTTCGGCAACCGCAGATGTGAAGACACGGACTGCATTAGCACTTCAGAAGGGAATACCGGCCCAGTCAATTCTTGAGCAACCACCGTGGAATCTCTCGGGGGAAGATCAGCCAAGGCGGTACGGCTGGTGTTTTCTTCTTTCTCCTTCTCCTCCTAGCTTCCGATTGAATGCGTAGCAAAGAAAAGTACCATAGGACCCGCGTATATCCCGATTTCTCGCCTAGGGACGGACCCCCAGCAACCAACTCTTACTTGAGCCCTTTCTGCGCGGCTAGCGCTTCGAGACATGCCCACCATAGAAAGGCGAACACATGAATCAACGTTTCGATTTGGTATGTGAATTGGGGTCATTAGAATACCTATAAGAAATATATGCTATGCATTGCTAGAGCGGATATGGTCCTCTTAGTGAGCGCGTCGATATTATATTATATTCTCGAAAGCCAATTTCCTGCGCTTTCAACATTATACCACCAAGCAGATAGATATCTTGTTTAATATATTCTATTAATTCTCTATTTCTTTCATTTCAATTTCCAATATTTACAGTTGTGTGATCGACTTCCCCTTTATGGCCGAGCTCCGGGCATAGACTTTGGCCCAAGCGGGCCAGGTTTTCTGGAAAAAGCTTGTGGGAATCACGAAACACCATTCGCCTATTTTGACTATAATGTACCGTCAACTCGTACAGCACATTATCTCTCATCAATGGCTTAAACTTCCAATAGAAGTATTACTTACTAGATGTCTTATTAACAGAATCCCATCAAAACGTTATGAGCATCTTTTTCTATTTTTTATTTGAAGTAAGAGAGTGCATTTTCTCGCTTCTAGATTCAAAGCTATCAACATGGGAATAGTCCTCAGAATACCGCCAAACTATTTCTTTTTGACTTGGAAGACCTTTTTCGGGATCAACCCTCATCACACCAGCAGCATATGGGATATGCATATCTTATGAATTCAGAACTGTTTCGAAGTCAGCTACCATGAATGGACCCCGAACCACTTGACGTTTTGGGGTTATCTGTGTTATTCTATCCCTGCTAAGAGCGCTAGCACTAACAGGCTTATTTCTTATAGGCAGTGCTGGCATTGGCTTGCCTTCTTTCGTTCTTCTATCAATCCATGCAGGATCTTTGTTCCGCTTTCTCCTATCTAAACACGAAGCTTTACATTTTTCACTGGTGCCTTCTGATATATTAGCAGTACCCATAAGGACAATACTGGTCCTTGCATAATGACTGCCTCAGACTTTCCCTTTCAAACTGGCCTGCGCCTGGACTCCAAAAACAAAAGAATAAACTGAAACAGGATCAAAGGCAGAAATAAGTGATTATTTCCTTAGGACTGCAAGTGGAGAAGTTGACCACTGGACTCGTTCTGCCCTCAACCTATTGGTATTAATGCTATGCTCATTAGGCACTTATTCTAGTTAGACGAGGCAAAACACGAAGCACTAAACCAGAAATTGGGGGTTTTTCCCCAGTAATCTACTATCTTGAAAAACCGAAAAAACCAATGGAAATCCACGATCCAAATCCATCTGATCAGATTATTAGAACCAGCTTTGACCGCCTTTCGAAAGTGAAATGCCCTCTTCCTTCGCTCACGATTTTCAGGCGCAATAACACCCTATGTCAAAACCCATTACAGTAGTAGTCCTTCCGCTTCTGTTGTTCCTTAAACCTCTTTATTTGGAAAGGCGGATTCCAAGGTGCAAGAGGTGATAAAGAAATACTCCCATAACGGACCAAACTTCCCTTCGTTCAGGCTGAGCTATGAATCTTTACGGCATCTATGAAATATTGTTCATAGGTTAGGTGCATGCTTTGCTTAAGGACGCCCCGAATTCTTCTCCTCTCTCCCCTTCCAGCTTCTCTTTCGGATGCTTTTCTCCTTCTTGGCAGTGCACTTTCACATACTAAACACTACCCCTTCTCTTCAATACATATGCTAGAGTTCCATATGCTCGAGTGGTAAAGGAAGCAAACTAAAATAAGCCTTCCTTTTTCAATTAATAGAAATACCCTCATGATAAAAGAGAACTTCTCCATTACTCAGCTTGTTAACGCGTAGGGGGCTGCGCAAAACTATAATGAGTCTTCTCAGGTGTAGGTCACAGTAGTGGAAAAAGCTCCACTCCCTATTGGATCAGCAGGAAGTTCAATCATGGGGCGCAGTTAATGAGATAGATCAAGCAGCAGCTAGGAAGTCACTTTATGGCTCACATTCCGCTTAGCTTGGTATTCGGTCGCTTTTACAGTCAAATAATTATTCTTTGTCTAGCAACAAGAAGGAGAGATTAGGCGCTGATAAAAAGATAGAAAAATCACGCTAAAGTCAGCAAAGAAAAGACGGATAGTCAATCCGGAACTGAGGTGCAAAGAAAAAGTCATCTAGTAGAAGAAGTAAAACAAGCAATAAAAGGCTCGGGAAGAGGTAAGCTTTTCTAGGCTCCTTCACTCACGTGGGGTCCGGGGAGAAGTCATTATGTGCAAGATTGAGGTACTGGAGCGAGGTGAGATTGAAGATTGCGACACTGAGGTTACCGCTAATGTTAGGGTTGCTTAGGTCAAGGGCGGTGACATGACCTGTGACTGAACCTCTTCTTTTCTACAGAACTGAAATGGCTTCTTCTTGGTGCTTGTTGGTAGCAGGTTCTACCTACGGTTCTGTCTATTCCACTTACTGGAGAAAGAAAGCTAGGCTCGGCTAAACAAATGAGTAAGCGAACGCGTATGTAGGCCGAAGGCATTTCCTTCTGCTATTCTTTTGATACGAATTTGTACGTTTCGATAGTGACAAAACATATATGTCAAGATGGATTTACAAGAACTAGTAGGTAAGAAAATCGGGTTCACTATTAATGGTAATATTAAGTATGCGCGTGCCAAGTCGATGAGTTCAGTTTGTTCTTTTGAATTTCTCAAAAAAAAAAGATAGGCACTTTTCAGAATATTTGAAGTGGGATTTCTTGTTTGCTGAGGTGTGCGGTCAACTCGCATTGATCTTCTGCCCTTATGGCTATTGAAAACCATATGCGAAGCAATGAGACGACCCACTTCTGAGTGAGGTATCCAAAAGTTTTCCTCGATATAAGGCTCGGCTATTCAAAGGTTTTCCCTTACCCGAAAGTTCTTCTTCCCTTGAGTCCTTGTAACCAGCCGACTTTATTCACATCTTTTTTCCCCCACATTTTGACCCCGTAACGCTCTTGCTCACTGGTAGCATTCCCCCCTACTTCATCTCCGACAATACGACGAACATGCACTTTTTTTTCTATGGGCTTTTCGGCTTCTCTAGAGGGCGACTCCTCGCTAATACTTCTTCAACATTTTTTTCTTCCTGCCAGGACCTTCGGGTGGGCTTCGCAGGATCGCTTAATCAATGAGTGAACTCCCGTCATAGATAGCATGGCCATCGACCTTTGATCGCTCTCTTTCGCATAAGCCCTTTTTGCAGGTGGTGGTGCTATTCGCTTCGCAGCTTTCCGTCCTTTCAGTCTACGATATTCCTTCCACTGGCACCTTTGTGCATAAACGAAAGAAATATAACGTGTGTGGCGAGCAGCGGCGCTTGGTGGGAGAAAAAGAACATTATTTTCTGAGAGTTTTGCCGCCAGATGCACGTTCGTTTTATTTGCTCCTCTCAACAGCTCGCTTGCTTTATGGCTCGCTCCAGTTCCTTCCTCTCCGCTCTTTGGAGTCCATACCACCAACTCCGCTGATTGAAGGAACTCTGTAGACTGAGCAATAACTGGATTTTAAGAAGTACAACTATGAAATGAAAGACAGAAAAGCAATCTGCTATGAAATCACCACTCTTTACACGCAAGCATAAGCCAACAAGAAAGAAGACTTGACTCGTCGATTCACCAATGCGAACCTCAAAATTCAGCGCTTTGCTAAGAGGGCAATTGGAATATTAATTAAAGAAGTAAAAGGAGGGAATAAGGAATCCAAGCCATGACCTCTTCTCGGTTCGCCCCGTGTGTGTGTACGTGTGTTTTCAAGTGAAAAAGTCAATTTAATAGTATTGAACCGGATGTGTCGATTTTACTTATTTTATTACTTGTTCTTTCTGTTCAAGATTTCATGACTAACCCTTGCTTTTTCAACAAATAGTCCAGTAAATTCAGCTGTTACACTCGAATATGAAAGAGAGATCGTTTATCTTATTTGTTAAGGCTTTGGGGCTCATGCGCTCCATCTCGTCTCGTCCTCTTACTACGAACCTTTCTTTTATGTCCTGATTTCTATATGATAATATTCAGTAAACCAGTAAATAGTCCAAAAAAGAGAAACAATCATGGGAGCACGGGCGAAAGAAAAAGATAAGCTATGTGGGCAATCAGACCAATGGAAGATACGTCCTAAACCGATGCACCAGACCAGTCAAAGCTAAAGGAAGACGATCGAGCTTTTCCAACTTCCAATCTGGACGGCGGAGATCTTCGTCTTGCTTCCTGACAGACCTCTCACTCTTCGGGCAGTTATTCTGGTATCTCAGATGATTGGCGTTGACAGGAGAAGCCTCTTTGTCTTCTTAGAGCAGGAGCTTAGAGCTGCATTAGTTGTCTGCGAGTAAGAAAGAGAGGCTTTCTTTTTCTTGTTGCTTTCGTCGGAAATGAATGGAAATGCATTACCAGCTTTAGTCTGAAATAAGCTAATCAACACAGAGGTTTTCTCTCTTGGGTGTCCTTATCCTTGAAGCCTAAGCCTATTCTCATTTCATTGAGCTTAACTGCACAATAGAAGGTTAACTGGGGAACATTCCCAAAATTGAGTTTACTTGCAGAACTGAGGGCGGGAATTTGAAGCTCAGCTCAGTTTATGACCCTATGCGGAAGTATAGGTTGCTAGACCTATTGAACTCTGTCTTAGTGACCAACTGGGTGCATGTGCTTGTTTGTGAAATGTAATCTTTAGGACACCTTGCTTTCTTTTGAGAAATAGAGACTGCCAAAGCGATCACCTTTCTCATACCTTGGCTTTTTTGAGAGAGTTTTTCCTTAGCTGCACGGAGGTAGACTCTTACCCCATAGACGGAGGTCGGCGTTGCGATGTCCGCTGTTATTTTCCTCTGAGATGCAGCTCTTTGATGTTTAGTGTATGTATTCCGAATTACTTGGCTGTTGGTCCTTTCGAGCTCTGTGCTTCGGGACCCAAAGGTTTAGTACTCCGAAATCTGATTCCTTGCATTGGGCTTCACTCAGAGCTTCTATCCTCTTGGAATCTCGTTGTGTTGCATTGAAAAGCATAACGAACATAAGCCTCCACGTACTCATTAAGTACCCTGAGGAAGGCAGCCATGGTGCAATGAATATCGTAGATAGATAGAGTGATGGAAGAAGTTCGATCTCATATAGCTAGCTGGAGTCTTTCCTTTCAAAGTGAAACGCCCCGCGCCACGTTGAGATATTCGAATTGGATTTTCTTTCACCACTACTATCGTAACGCACAGAAAACACTGACGTTTCCGCTCGCTTTCAACCACTTCCACTTGACCGCTAACCAAAAACTACTTACGAGTTTATGTGGATGTGTTTTTCGCTGCGCGCCTTTACGTTTCCAAAAAGAACTTGAGTCCAATGACATAGAACCTGACCAAAATATCAAGATGGGAATTTCTCATGCTGGCGGGTACGGAAAGTGCACGTTTCCCCAAAGGGATGCGCGAAATTACATTGATAAGTACAGAAGGGAGAAGGCGAGCCAAGTACAAGGTGGGCATTGATGGATTACTTTCAGAAAAAGAAGCTGAGAGATCCGAACTTCTTTTCTGCTTACTCATACACCCGGGCGCTGAGAGAACATTCTGTGGTCTGATGGCCGCGGGAGACAAGTACTTTCATGATGTCGATTCCACTTATTTGAAGAAGAGGCGCGGAGCGTTCAAACTAATAGTAATTCCTCATGGTCTCTGTGCTTGCAATTAGAAGTTCTATTTAGTGCTGCAAGCAATACCAAAAATGGTACCCGCTTGGTGTATGGGCTAGAGTAAAAGGCACTGAGTGGTGGTAATGTATCGAGGAATGTATGACCTGTGTCCGCCCTCCCTGCCTATGGGTGGTATTGATGGCCGTACTTTCCTTCGAATGACTTTGGTACTCGTTCTTTATGAATGACAGTAGCTCGCTCCTAGGCGTGGGGCAAAGTTCTGAGGTGATATTTATCATGGAAATTGGAAAAGGGAATCAACTTTCGAAAGAAGCTTCGAACAGTATGGAGAACTATGAACAGTAGGGATGGATGTGAATTCATTGAATAAAGTACTTTCTTGGATGTGCATTTTCCACTTGGAACAGAATTGAGATAATAGATTCGACTCACCTAGAGAGCTTCACATAGATAGAAATTGGTAGTCTATTTTTCATTGTTTGAATAGTTTTGGATCCATTACCAACCAAAAGTGAATATAGATCCATCTGCTATTTCCCTAGCTGGGTCAATGCCAATACAAGTCTCAAGTTAATCCACTCCTAACTAGCTTCTACAGACTCCACTCAGGGGGGAAATAACTCGGCATATCATATGAAAAGACGAGGGAGTGCCAACGCCCTTTTCTCCAAGGTAGGACGGAATGGTATCCAAGCTATCCAACAAGGTAGTTCGCAACATATTCTATAGAAGAAGGATTCCCTTATGACTTGACCCCTCCTCGGACTGAGATGCGACTAGCAACTACTCAAACCAACGTTGCTACTACTTTGACTGACTGCAAGAAATCGAAGGGCACTGAGACTACGTCAAAAGGAGTAGATTACGACAAGTCGGGAGTCAATCAGAAAACTTCACCAAATTGAAGCAGTAAACTAGGAAATGCTTGAAAGAAAGGTCTCGTCTTCCCGCCAAATCGAAGAAAGAAGTCTCGAACGTCATACGGGGCATTGGAGCTTGTTTAGGTTGAGGGAGATTTCGAGATTCTTTAGGGGCATGACAGACAGCAGCATTTGGCAATAGCACCATACCAGTACCAGTCACAACTTGTACAGACGAATTCCTGGAGCAGTTCTCCCTAGTTGTGTCCAAACCGCCCCTTGAAAACACATGATATAAGTAAGTTCTGGTTGAACTAATATTATCCAACCATATAATCTTTAGTGCTCCTTCTTCAGCTTTCCAAAATCCCAAGCCCTCGACTATCAAACTACCATAGCCACTTACCTGCAAACAAAGCTTCCCTTTTGTCTGAAACTAGATCATATTTGCTCCTATCGAAACTATTCGCTTGCCTATTTGAGTAATAGTCTTTCTTTCTCTCAAGCCGCCTTTAAGCACATGAAAGGTATGTGTTCACACTCACAGAATCAAGATGCTTGCTTTTCAACTGGTTTACTAATTAGTGACTGAAACCCGATGATCGGAGAAAGCTAGATGTCAGGCCTGTATCTCATTCTATTTAAGGTAAGTCAAGAGCAAAGAATAGGTCAAGTGGCATGGAAACACGAAATTCCCTAGATAGGGATAAAAGAGAAATAAGGAATGGAGCTATCGTTTTCAAAGAGTTAGGGCATGTGGTCCGCCTAGCACAAAAGTGGGAGAGACAAGCAAGGCGGCGATCTCTCCTGAAAAAGGAGCCTCAGACAAATATCACTATACCTTTAGATAGAGTCAAAATAGAAACCGAGGCAAAATCGAACCCTCTATGTAGAGTAGAGTACCTTATGTTTAGCCAGACCCAGATCATCTAAGGGAAGGGCAAAGCGGAAAAATGATGAAATCGAAGGGAAAGCATCAACTAGTATGGAGACCTAAGTCGCAATCACAAGGGATCGGTGATTTCAGGGACAAGTGGGAAGCTGCTAAAGCCCGAGTAAAGAAAGGAAGAAAGAACAACCACGAGGCACCGTCTTCTAAGGCCTCGGCAGGGGTGAAGGTGATTGTCGCCAATCGCCCTGGAAAGAAGAGAAAGGTTATTTGGCGAAAGAAGGAGCCGGAAGAGCACGTCACTGTGTACGCGATAGACATAGATGAAGAGTTGGGCGACTCTGCCACGGTTTACATGACCAATACAGGGCCCGGCCACCAAATACCAACAGAAAGTAACCCTGTGGAGACCCGGAGTCAAAGAAAAAAAAAGTTCCACCTCTCCACCCAGAAAGAGAGACCAAGGACAAAGTCGTAAAGATCCCTTGCCTGAAGGAGTGGTGGTGCAACAAATAACAGACCTTCCGGAGGAAAGTTAGAAAGAGCGTGTATCCGACCGAGGCGAGTCATCTGACGAAAGTGTCGATGAGGAAATAGAAGTGGTGGATAAGGGTAAAGCAAGTAGCGGTGGATAAACTTGTAGAGGGAGAAGAGATGGACGTAAGAAGTCAGGAAGTCTTAGATGGCATAAATTGACTGATTCCACAAAATCTCGTAAATGCTAATTTCCACTATTCTCGAGATGGAACCTAGTTCCTATTTATTCTATTAAGTCGAAACCTCGGAAGCCTTAAATAACGGATCCGGTGAAGATAAGAAGACTGACTCCATCCGTCTCTGAGATCCGATAATAACGTATGCCATGATATCCGGGAATTCTCCTCGGCAGGAATAAACACGTTGACCCGCATAATGGGATAGAAAGTAAGAAGGCAAGAAGGGAAGTCCCAGGGAAGCCTCAGTTGGGTAGGTCAAAACTTCCGCTTCCGGTATGGGACAAGCGAAGGGGTCGATTCACTCGTCTGATCACAACGGAGCTAGGGTAGAGGGATCAGGAATCCAGGTAAAGTCGGGTCATTTCTCGCAGACTCTTCATAGTGCTTTTGCCCTAAAAAGCAATACTTCCTTTACGACCTTGGTATAACCAAACAACCCTTTCAATAATGAAACTCACGAGTGAGCCCTCTGTTATGGTTAGAAGTCAAAATCCAGTCAAAACGCTTGCTCCGCCCTTGTAATAAATCCACCAAGCCTGATCTTCGTTTCTGAACTCAAGCCCTCACACCTTCTTTCTCGTCTCTAGAATGAATTTGCCTATCTACCAAAGCCGGTAATAGGAAAAGGATTCCAATGCTCCAATCCCGGCGGAAAAGTCAAAGTCAAAGTCTAAGCTACATTCAGTAAGTCGCATTTCCATTTAGCGTCCGATCGATGCGGCCGCATCTCCCGCATCTGATGAAGTTGGAGAAGTTGCTGTTGCTGTAGGTGAATCTCATTTTGCGGTCCCGTTTTCTGAAGTAAATCTTCATACGGAATAAGAGACATATATTTCTTTGATTCTTTCTTTCAGGTCTTTGTGCCTGGTAGCGAAGAAGAGGCTTAAGAATTCGTAGACGCTCTATCTGCAATAGGTGAGTTTCTAGCTTTTGGTTCGTCACGTGACTCACTGGGCGGAGAAAAAGAAGATCTTCAACTCCCCAATCTCATGGAAGAGTATTCATTGAGTGATCGAGGTTCATAGCTTGAGAATGGGAATCCTTCTTTCCACACGTTTATATCCATTGGGACGAAGCTGAAAGAAGCAGAATGACACCCGCTTTTTGCTTGCTGAACAGTATTCTAAGTACCGTGAAAAGACCAGGGAGGGATTTGATCTGCGCAAGAGTCAGAAGTCAGCAGTCAATGCAATGCGTAAATTCATAGATTATCTATTAGCCTTACACCTACTCCTTATTCCATTGTTAGACCTACGTTGGAATCTTCTCTAAAGTGCTCTCATAGAACTATAGCCCGGGAATAGGAAACCTCATCAGTAAGGATCAGCCCACCTTGCTCAAAAAAGCATGAGGGGGTTACGTGCGCTAAGGGACAAACCAGAAGATTAATGTCAGAACTTACCCTGAATCACGATGTATACCATCTTACCCTTTATAGCACCATGCATTAGGCCGCCTATCCACACTAGAAAATAATTGACTTAGACATCTTCTTTACCCACACAACAAAAACATTAACACAATATGGAAAAGAGAGAAAGCACAAGCTTGACTCTAGTCCCACAGACAGAAGAATGACAAGAGAGGGGTACCAGCCAGGGAGAAGGGAGCAGCCATGAGCTTTGAAAGCACCAGACACTTAGAAGCACTTGTGTTACCATTCCCCTTGACTACCATCCTCATTCTCCTTACTTCAGGAGCGATGATTGATTCCAATTTGCCTAAAGATCGTGGATTTACATAGGCTCACAAGGAATCGATACAAAAACAAGGTGAAATGCCCCAGGGATGGAATGCTGAAGAGAAGAGCGAGATAGAAAGCTACGGCTTATCAAGCTGATGAGGCAAATAGGGATAGTATCCCATGGATCTCAGTCTCCGTGAAGAACGCAAGAAAAGCAAATTAGAGAGATGATGGGAAGATCAAGTCAGCCATTCCGGTGGACAAGCATGGACTCAGTCATTACTTCACCTTAAAAGAGAGCACTTGGAATTCATTCTTCTTCTTCGGCTTGCCAAATCCTGCTGACTACTCTTTCCTACCTGAAGAAAAAGAGGGAGGGGGCGAAGATACTCTTACTAGTGCCCACAGCCAGGAGTAGAGGCGCGCAGCGAAGACGAAGACCCCAGCTCTGTCTATATATATGATCTTGAACCGGCTATATGAAAATCAGAAAACTGAATATTCAAACTGAACGAATTCATGTCATATTTTCGTATATAGATAAATGAACACCTCAGGATACTTTCTCATTATTTCTTTTATAGGCATTTCCTCGCTGCGCGCCTGTGCCATTTCAGAGGACTCTCTGGCTTGACAATCCCCCGAATCCTTCTCGGGAATGTGCTTGAATGTCTACTCAGACCTGGTAAGTAATAGTATCTTATTAGAAGATATTTGAATGTTCTCTAAAGCGTATTACCAAGCAAGTAGAAAGGAAGATTCGCCTTCCTTTTCAAAGACTAGTAAGTAAATGCAAATAAAAGTACGCGGTCAAGAATCAAGGAATTTGGAAGAGAAGAAGGCCTACCTTTCAAGAAAAAGAAGGACCAACAGGAAAGTGATACAATAGCTTCATGAAAAGGATGGGACGGATAGAGTGCCTGGGTGAAAATCTGTCTATTTATGAGTTGATGTCAATCTTCTCTTTTCTATTCTTGTTATGCGATTTGGTATCTAATCAAGCCAAATCTAGTCCTCTTGGTTCTGTTGGGCGGCCATCATTGTTTTCCGCACTTAAAGACTTGTCTTCACCACAGTGTTTGCATAATGAAAAAGAAGTTTTCTTTGGATAAGCTTTGGCTATTGTATTTAGCTTTGGGTCGGAATTAACAAAAAAAGCTCTTTGTCGTGGGACGGAATCTTGGTGCTCAGAACTTCTTCCCGCCAAAATATTGCATTCTTTAGGTCGGGCAAGATCTCTCTTCTTCCTACTTATTTAGGAGCGGGGACAATATGCTCTTAAGGAGCGAAGAAGGTAGGGAAAAGAGTACTCTAGGCGTCTTCCTCCCAATTTCAGTATATGCAAGGATGCGGTAACCAGCTTTGACTCGAAGGAGGAGTACTTTTGCCCATTGACTGAAGAGTAAACCTTCCACACAAGCCAATCTTCAACAGAGAGAGATGGTGAGAGAGGGAGCTAGTAGGGCTTTGGTGCAGGCCGCTAAGGTTGAGCTTTTAATACTTTGCATAATACTAATTGGAAATTGGGGCATAGCAAAGTGGCGTTTACGTGTTCCCAACAGACTACTTTCAAAATCACCGGCGGATCGTCTCGAATTTCTCATTGTCAGTCAACGGGCCGAAAAGAGCGAATTTGAATGCATTTGTAAGGTCACTAGAACCATTAACATGATAGGGCGCTGGACTTGTTGCTGAAGAGAAAAGGGTTTCACCCTATATATAGCTTATAGCTTATTACTCAACCTAAAGAGAGATTTCCATCAAAACACAATGCTCAATTTGGATGGGCGTGTTAAGTCAAAACTATTAAGGGACACGTAGATTTCATTTCGCATAACCATACCATTTTTGCTTCATTTTTCTTTAACACATCGTTGATTTTTATGATATGATTCGCTGGTTCACCCTCGCGCCTTATCTCTTACCTACAGAAACTAGCTCTTGACAGTCAGTCCTTATTGATGGGCTCGTGAGCCACGTATGTAAGTAATTTCTAGGAGATGAAGTAACACCTATGTCATTTCTAGGAGATGAAGTAAGGATAGCTTATTGCGGACGCATTGACTAAGCTCTAGACTTTCCTCTAGCAGCCTCGCCAGCAGCACGTCACTATGTTTTCAACGTTGAATGCTTGACACCATTACTCTATAAGTTCTCAGGTCCTAACTAAGGGAAAAGACGGATTTCTGACAGGTATAAGAAATCTCTGTCTAGGGCTGCCCTTTTATTACTCTTTCCCAGAGAGAGATGGAGCACTTACCCATTGAAAGCAGTCTGTCCATCTTTCGGAAGAGGGAATAGGATAGGCAAAGCAAGCCGAGTATTAAAGGCAGATGCATGTTCTCCCGGCTACCTCTAATTACTTCAAATATTATGTGTGGGAAAGGAAGAGAGAGATGATAGAGGAGTAGATAGAACTTCTAACTATATATTTCATTAAGAAATAGGAATGAGAAGAGCTAAGACAATCAGACTCAACTGTAGAGTCTTGAATATGGATGGGTGAAAGAGAGAAATCCTTTCCAATTTCTTCTCTTTTTTACTTAGAAATCTATATGTGCTTTGCTTTCTAGCAAGAAGAGTAGTGTGTAGCCCTGGGATTTCTAAGCTAGCTCTGGCCACTACTTCTTTTCATCCTTACCTGGCCGTCAAACTACACTGAAATCAATGTCTGGTAAAGCAACTGAACTTCAAAACTACCATCCAGGCGAAGAGCAAAAGAAGAGAAAGGGGTACAAACTAGGAAAGGTAGGTCCACGGAATGAGAGAAAGGGCACTCAAGAGAATACACGTGGTACTTGAAGACATGAATCCGGAAAAAGGTTAATGAGATAGTAAATAGATTAGCCGGAAGAGAAAGCAGACTTTCAGACTAAGTAGCTTTGACTCACTTTCTTTTTTAGTGCTTACTTACTCTTTTTAATACCACCTTTCCTGCCCACTTCTTGATTCTCTGGCTACTTAACAAGTTGTCCTTTCAGTATTCAGTAAGCTTTTCCATCCTCTTCATACTGATATTGATATTGATTGCTTGCTGGCCCGTAGCTTGCTATATTGGTGGCGGTCAATCTGCTATTAGATATGACACATGCCATTCGACAGGTAAGACGGAAAGCTGGTAAGCCATTGGCTGGACAAGCTGCCCATTTCTTTCATAACCTTCTTGACAAAGATCTTAAGTGCTTTACATCACATTGCATTTGGTCAAAAGAAAGAGCACTGCACTGACTAGCCTGAGTACGGAACTTATCCTAGAAGAGACTAAACTGACTACCGAAGAAATTTTCTCATTGTTTAGAAGACAAGTGGCCAGCCATGTGTTGACGAAACTTTCTTGCTCCTTTCTTTCTTGGGCGCATAGTAGGCAAATCAGTCACTTCCTCTCCACTACTACTGTTTCATCTACTGGTTTCGTAATCCTTTATCTATGCCGCATAAGTTTTTCTTTGAAAATGTTTCACCAGCTTTCCTTTATTAGAACTTTGACCAGAAAGATGAAAGAAGTGGGTGCAAACCTCAAAGATTGATTGGAGTGAGGTCCCAGACTAGACTGATTTCAGGTGGGCATTCCCCCTCTTACCAGACGGATTGAAGTGGGTGACCGGATTTCCCATAGTGAATATAAAGAGATTGAACCACACTATCATTAATACTGGCTGCCCGGCAGCGGAGAATATTACCTGTAGTTTTTGGGTGCATTTCCTAGTCTGATAGACTTTGGGGCACTAAAATCAAAAACACCTGTTAAAAGATTGATTTACCTCTGTTCATAGGTCATCCGGTGTTCATAGGTCATTTTCATACCTTTTGTTAATTTCTTTCTTTTCCGCTGCGCGCCTTTGTTTCACATTTGCTCAGAGGGAGAAAACCTCTTACCTGACTTAGTGGAGTAAGTGGGGATTGACGACTTGACCATTTACTCAAATTGGATATGAATTACTCTTTGCATTTGTTCTTTGAGTTCTTTGAAACACTTATTGGGCTCAGTTTTGAATTGACCCGAATAGAATATCACAGATTGACTTTGGCACTATCCTTAATACCCGACCTTGGCAGGCTAAACTTCTTGTTGACCCGTATGTATGATGTGACTCTTTCGGTTGCTTTCTAGCTTTACCGAATGAAGTGAGTCGCCTTCCTCTTCTGTTTCCCACAAGTAGCGTTGTCGCGTGAATCCTCTTCTGCCTTCCCTGGCTTGCTTCCAGACTCTATTTCTCTTGGTGAATGCTAACACTATACCGGGTTAGACTACATTCCCTTCGCTTCGCCCCGGATTGTAAGTTAGAAGCTAGTCCGTTGCGGGAACACCGGGCGGGCTTAACCCATTGCTGAAGGTTCCACTTCATAGACCGACCGTGTCACTTCGTTTGAGATGTCCCCAACAACCCTCTTCTGGCATACCGCATTAGTTCTTGCGTCCACTCCATCGCTTTCTTCTCGGTTACTGGCAGTCAGAAAGAGGAGAGAGGTTTCTTCTCCGATTATCGCCGGAGTACAGAATGCTTCTTCGCCTTCTACTTTCTCTTGCTCCAATTATGACGCTGATTTCCCTCCACTGGTCTCCAAGCTAGGTTTAGCTGATCAAATATCTGCAGCGGAAGTCTCACAAGTCTTGGATTTACCTTCTCCCAATTCTTTTGCGCAGACACTGGTCAGTGGGACCCCAGCTCCAGTGGTAAAGAAATCAAATCCTCCTAAACGCGTTATCTTTCATCAAGATACGTGTTATAGATGTGGTTTCCGCGGCCATCTAGCGGATGTCTGTCGTTGTCCGCGTTTGTGCTTTATCTGCCGTCAAACTGGACACGTGGCAAAATCTTGCCCTCGACGGATGTCCAAGAATGGTTCTTGTTTGACTCAGTCGAGTACGGTCTCGACTCAACCTGCTACGACTCACTCTGGTTCCGGACCCAGCCATACAAATCTCTCTCTCCTTTCCGATTCTTTCTCGCACAACTATTCAACTCAAGATAACCCTAGATCTCACTCTCACTCTCACAACCAGCATCTCCTTCCTCTTTCTTGCTCAGCCATGGCTCTCCCAACCTTGCGCGAAACTCTCGATCATCAATCTCTTCTCTCAGAGCGCAATCGCAGTGTTTTCTTCATCACTGATGGCTCGATCGGTCCTTCGGAGGTGATTACCGCTCTCACTTTTGGTACTCCTCCTGGCCTGATTCAAGTGAGATTTCTGGGGAAGAATCGATTCCAAGTGCTCGGTTCAGAAGATTGGAAACGCACGATCATGAGCAATGGTATGATCTGGATAGGTAATCGACCCTTCGAGGCTTTAGCTTCCATGGATGATCAGGTACGCTACAAAAAGCCTCTTAGGGTTTGGGTTAGAGTTGTTGGAGTGCCTTATGGCTGGAGAACTCTGGAAGGGCTGAAAGAGGTGGTGTATTTTGGGAAAGTTGTAGGGGCTGATCCAAATACCCGTTTCAAGAGGGATCTACGTTGGGATCGAATTGAGATTGAAGTTGCTAGCAGGGATCTCATTCCTGACTCCCAAGTCTATGAGGTTGCTTGGCTGAACCAAAATCCTGATTGATTTGAAATCCTTTTTGTGGTGGAGAAAGAGGTTGGAGGTACAGAAGAGATGCAAAAGATTAGGGATGAGGAACTCCTGCCATGGGGACCTGCTGAGGAAGCCATGGTGCAAGTGGCCAGGCTTCCACCTCCTTTTGAAATCAGAGTTCAAAACTCTTTTGATACTTTGCAACCGCTGAAACCTCTACTTCCTGGTGCATCTTCTGGTACCCCTTTTTTTTGTGCCAGAGGGCCCCCCTACCAATGGTATTTTGACTGGTCAACAGTCAGATGTGGCAAATAAAGGGTTTCAGATTGGTCAGAGCTCTGGGGTTAATGCTCAGGCAAAAAAGCAAGCTAGGAAGAAAAGGAGTAAGAAAAACAAAAACAAAAAGTCTAAAACTGAGTCTGGAAAACCCCTCCCTTCTAAAGAGGATAACCCCACCACCTCTTCTGTTGCTGATGAGCCGGAGGAGCTGGCTAGCCTCAGAGCTGAGGTTGAGATTCTTAGGGTGATTGCTGCCAAGCACTTCAAGGGAGGACTGGAGAAGAAAAAGGAGAAGGAAACTGAAGACACTGGCACTACTAGCAGCAGAAAAAGAGCCAGAGCTTCCTCCACATCTCCTCTTTCACCTCCTAAAATCACCTTGAAGACCAGCAAGGCTGAAAAAAGGGCCAATTCAGGTTTCATCTTTAACACTCTTAATTCTGCTTTTCCTTTTTCAAGCTTGTTTGATTTGCAAATAGTGGATTTATTTGATGATTGTCATATTTCTCTAGGCCTTAATATGACAGATAGGATTAATTTCATTCAAAAGCTTAGGAGTTTAGATTTCTCTCATACTGTTTCATTTTGAAATAGTTTAGTAAATAATTTCAAAGCCAGTGAGAAATTTCTTGAGGGTCCTTCATTAGTTTTTTTATGAAAGTCTTCTCCTGGAATGCTAGGGGTTTAGGCTCAGCAGAAAAAAGGAGATTTCTCTCTGAATTGATTGCGAGAGACCATTTTGATGTGGGTTGCATTCAAGAAACCAAGAGGGAGTCCTTTCCTTCTAGGTTTCTCTCCACAATTTCTGCAGCCTTAACCTGGAATTTTCTTCCTTCAGTTGGTAGATCTGGAGGTATTTTGTTAGGTTTTAATTCTTCTATTTTTGATCTGATTTCCTGGACTGAAAACACTTTCTCTATTTCTGCTCTCCTCTTTCATAAATCCCTTAAGCAAGACATTCTGTGTACAAATGTTTATGGACCAGTCTTGTCAAGCTTAAAAGGTAGCTTTTGGAATGAGCTGGATAGAATAGGGTCCCAAGTCCAAGGAGCTTGGATTGTAGTTGGAGATTTTCATTGTATTAGATCCAGGAGAGAGAAATGTTGGGTTTCTTTTGATATCCCTAACATTTCCAAATTCAATTATTGGATTAAGAAATTTTCCTTAATATATTTGAGATGTTCTGATAGGCTTTTTACCTGGATTAGAAGTGTTAATTGTAGGCAAATGGCTTGTCTGGACAGATTTGGAGTTAATCAAGATTGGCTGGACCTATTCCCTGATTCTAAGTCAGTCTCTTTTCCTAGATGCTTCTCTGATCACTGTCCTATTATTTGAGATTCTGGATATGTGTTCAACAAGCCTAAATCTCTCTTGAAATTTGAGAAATGGTGGCTGCAGCATGAGGAATTATTCAGACTTCTTCCTTCCTGGTGGAATGAAAGTCCTATGCTTTCAGATAAAGCTAAAAGTTGGACTTCTCAAATTTCAGGATTACAAAAGAAGTTCAAAGGATGGGCTGGCAACTTGAAAAAAGATATCAAGTTGGTTAAGTCCAATTTACAAAATAGAATCAAAGATTTTGATGACTTGCTAGACATCAGATCTTTAGATGACCTGGAAGTTTCTGATTTTCGAAATGCAAAGCATGAGCTCTATAAAATCTTCAATGGAGAGGAAATCAGATGGAAACACAGATCCAAAGTGAAATGGCTTCATGAAGGCGACCAAAACACTAGGTTATTTCATAGAATGGCCACTAACAGAAGGGCTCAAAATCTGATTACTTCTCTTCATATTGATGGTTTAGATTGTACGGATCAAGGTATTATTAGTGGCCATGTTACTTCCTTTTTTCAATCTTTGTTTGGTCAATCGAGCATTACTTGGGGTGCTTTACAGAACAATGCTTGGGATAGAGAAGAATGCATTTCTCCTGAAGACAATGCATTTCTCATTTCTCCTTTGACTCTAGAAGAAATTCACCAAGCTGTCTTTTCCATGGGAGCTGACAAAGCTCCAGGGCCTGCTGGTTTTTCCATCTTATTCTATCAAAAATTTTGGGAAATAGTGAAGTTGGACCTTCTTTCTATGTTTCATGATTTCCATCATGGTAATTTCAACTTAGCTGCCCTTAATAGAGCTCTAATTTGTCTAATTCCCAAAGCTAAGGATGCCATTAGAGTTCAGCAATTTAGACCCATTAGTTTGCTAAATTGCAGTTTTCCAATTTTTACTAAAGTTCTTGCTTCTAGATTAGCTTCTGTTCTTCAAAAGCTTATCTCTCCAACTCAGTTAGCTTTTCTTAAAGGTAGATATATACTGGATGGAGTAGTTGCAGCACATGAAACTCTCCATTCAGTTCATCATACTAAAGAGGAAGGTATCCTACTAAAGTTGGATTTTGAGAAGGCTTTTGATTATGTAGATTGGAATTTTCTTTTTCAATCCTTTGAACAAAGAGGTTTTTCTCCCCTTTGGATTTCTTGGATCCACAAAACTCTAAGAGGAGGCCATGCCTCTGTTCTTCTCAATGGAAATAGAGGCATGTGGTTTGAGTGTCATAGAGGACTCAAACAGGGAGACCCTCTCTCTCCGTATTTATTCATTTTTGCCGCTGAAGGTTTAGTGAAATTGCTCCATAAAGGTATGCTCTCTGGCCACTTCACTGGCCTAGGTCAAACTTGAAGTAATGGTCATCAGCTACTGTCCTTGCAGTATGCTGATGACACTTTCCTTTTTATGAAAGCAATTCCCTCTATGATTGACAAACTTCAATGGGTTTTGAAGGCTTTTGAAGGGATCTCTGGTTTCAAAATAAATTATGCAAAATCAGAATTGATACCTTTCAATATTGATCCTAATCTAGCTAACAGTCTAGCCACCTCCCTTCATTGTCAAGTTGGTTCTCTACCTTTCACTTACTTGGGTCTTCCCCTTCATTGGAAAAGACCCACTAGGGGTTGTTGGTTAGAAGTCATTAGCAAGATTCAGAACAAACTGCCTACCTGGAAGGGTAAGTTGCTTTCCTTGGGAGGAAGATTGACACTTCTCAATTCTGTTTTGTCTGCCTTACCTCTTTACATTTTTTCTGCTTTGAAATGTCCTAAATGGGTTATTAACTCAATTGATAGAATTAGGAGGGCTTTCCTTTGGTCTGGTTCTGAAGGAAAGACTCAATATGCCCTTGCTAGCTGGCAGACCCTAACTTTCAAGAAAGATCATGGTGGATGGGGAATTATGGATTTGTTTCAGATGAATAAAGCTCTGCTGTGTAAATGGAGATGGAGATTCCTCTCCCCTGATTTTAGTGGGATTTGGAAGGACATCATCATTTCCAAATATGGGTTTCAGAGCAAATCTGAAATGTCCCCCTTCTGGAGTGATATTTGTTATAACACTGATATTGGAAGATTAGGATAGGGTGTAAACATAGGGAATGGAGCTTCTACCAATTTTTGGTATGATAATTGGCTCACCCCCCTACCTCTCTAGAAAACCTTTCCTGCTTTGTTGAAAAAGTGCAAAAGAGATAATATTCTGGTTGCTGAGGCCTGGAGAAATAATAGGCTCAACCTACCCCTTAAAAGAGGGGTCTCTAGAGAGCTTAGACAAGAGAAGATTGAGATTTTGAATCTTCTACAGAATCCTACCTTTTCTCATACTGCTGATGTTTTGATTTGGCATTGGGATAAATTAGACTTTTCTGTTTCTTCTATGTACAATTTCTTCAATTTAAGGGGGGTGTCTGTTAGAAAACATGATACCATTTGGCCCCTGAAAATTCCTTTCAAAGTCAAGCTTTTTACTTGGCTGGCTTTGCATAATAAGATTCTTACCAGGGACAACCTTCTCCATAGGGGTTGGCATGGAGACTCTCATTGTGTGTTTTGTGGTTCACAAGAGACAGTAGATCACCTTTTTTTACATTGTAATTCAATTTCTGGTTTCTGGAATTTTGGAAATTCCACAAGAACTTGTCAAATTAATCTCACCTCTTTAGATTCAGTTTGGAAGCAGTGTACCACTTCTAGTGGGGTAGATAAGGAAAATAGTTGTGTCCTTTTTGCTACTATTCTTTGGACTGTGTGGAATGAGAGGAATCAATTCATTTTTCAAGATTATGTCATGAAACCTTCTTTTAGCACTTATGTTACCATCTTGGCACTTTTGCATTTCTGGACAGGGAGACCAGCTGCTTTTGCAGATCAATTGAGAAATGCGCAGCTGATAGTGGTGCCTGCTGTTGTTTCCTCAGAAGATGAAGTAGGTACTGTTGGGGAAAATGCAAGAGATGATGGGGTTGAAACAGCTGCTACTGAAGAGGTGGTAGTCAATGAGGTGGTTGCAAGCACTTATGCAGAAGATGAAGATCTTCTGAGTCCCTGCTGATCTTGATTTTCAATCTTATAGTTTGAGAACAGCTGTCGTTTGGTTATACAGTTTTCAATCTTTGTTTGTTTTGCTCAGCTGGTGATGCTTGGTTGGGTTTAGGCCAAGTATTTTTCTGGGACGGCTGTGCTTTAGTTTTGTCATAGCTTTCTGGTTTTTCTTCGCTCCTGTAAATACTTTGTTCAGTTTCATAATTTATCTCGAGGATTCCCAAGAAGGGAATCTGTTGCTAAAAAAAAAAACCCTAGAAAATAAATAGTCTTTCCTCTAAAGCATCGGGTCTTGACTACGCACTTTTCGTCCTTTCCTTATCATACGCCCAAGCCCCCCCTATAAGAAAATCAATAACAAGGCCCCCTTGCCCCTTGACAGCATAGTGCAATTGCCAAAGGACATTGATTCCGTTATGAGCTTCTCTTCAGACAAGATTTTGGACGAGGTTTCATTAATCGTTATTGCCCTTTTTTCTCCTCCTATCGTTCAAGGAATATCTTGGGAGCCCATCTGGAAGGTAGTGCCTAATGGTTGGATCCCTAAGGATGCCTAAGTCTCATTCGAACCCGATTAAGCCTCTTTCTTAGGGCTTCAAGAAAGAGCGTTACTCTTCTTTATATTAGAGAATCCATTTTCAGTCTAGTTCACCGCAAGGCATGCTAGCCTATTAGCTATTCTAGCCAGGGAAAGCTGTCCAATTGAATGCATTAAGCAACATCGACTACCGCGCTTTGTTTGATCTACTATAGCCTGGGACAGATAGTAATAGTTTGGAAAGCAAGCGGAATCGGACAAAGTGAGTTTCTTTCTTTATGGATTTCGGTGTTTGAAATGCAAACGCCTTACCTTAATCTCGACAAACAGAATACCTATGAAAGCATACCAAAAAACCGTACAGACAGGAGCGCACAGTCACAGGCCACGCCGGAGGTAAGGAGCGATAAGGCCGCCAGGAAGGATCAACTTCTTGTCTTTGTTCGTAACATGCCGTAGTTACAGAAAGGAAGAATGAGAAGAAGAGACAAAATACATTCACAGAGAAGGCATCCAGTACACACATTTGATTCATATTACAAGCAAAGAAAGGAATAGATAGCGACGTAGAGTGAAGGTATCTCACACCTGCTTTCCATACTCATTCCCTATTGCCTATCGTTACTATTTTCAAGAAACTCACTCACTACTAGTCATATCATATCTAGTAGAGTCAAAATATCAGAAATATCTAGTAGAGTGAGAAGAAAGTTGATGCCAATTCCCTTATAACTAACTAATTGTCAGGATGGGATTGGAATCAGCTGGATGGCCTAAACAATGTGGATCTTTGGAAGAGTCGATCAGAACCTACTGGCTGCTCCAAGTTACAGGAGAAAGCGAGCAACGAAGAAAGAGGAGTACCTCTTTTTACCGAATGCTGATTCTTCTCATCACAAAAGAAATAAGAAATCTCATATTATCACATATTAACATATAGAGTGTATAGGTATCAGTGTGTGTGTAGTTTACATTACTGTGCGCTCACCGCTTTTTCCGCAATGGAGGCATGAAGAACCTGGTTCGCTTTCTATCTTCACCTTATGAGAAACAGATCGATCCTCTACAGCGATGAGGAAGGTCTAGGAGCTTCTCGTGATTTTGAGGGTAAATGGGTGGGAACATGGGTGCCCATTTGGCTTTTCCTTACAACAAAAGGAGCCTGCTGCATCCTCTCTTAGCGTAGGGGTTACTTACCTTCCACTCTACCACGGACGGATGCGGTTCCCCACTAGTTTTTTTCGTTAATGCTTAAGCGCTCACGCACTATAGGCCTATTCAGTGCCCCTGGGTAGTACGTAACTAGTGGTCAGGAGGTGATCTTATCAATCCCCCCGGTGATCTCGCACTTGATCACACAAGCTGCTTACGGGACACGGAGTCACAGAACTATTAGCTCTTTGATGAGAAAAAGAGCAAAAAAACACATAAGTCTAGAGAAATCTGATTTCTTTCAATATTCCACCAACTTACCTTAAGTATACTCCAAATCGCACTTTACGCAAAAGAGTGGCCTTAACTTTCTTAGGAAGACAATTAGAATTTTGGTTGGGAAGTGAGATATACTCAGTTTACCATGCGTATGTCCACTTTGCCTAGAACATATGGGTGGAGATAAGTTAGTAATAAGCACTTCTCTCCTGCATTTCGAAGTATTGCCCTTAGACACCAGTCTAAAGGATTTCTCGAGATTCATATCTTAATGAATAAGACTCTTCTTAGTAGTTCACCTGTTTATGTTGGTGATTTATCCATGATATACGAAATCCTCAGCACTACTCTTGTAGAAGTTATTATTGCGGATATTATATCAGCTTCAAGATTCACTATCACTTACTCAGTCTCCATGGAAGGACACAATAGTACCGCTACATTCACTTTTGGCAAATCCATCAACTTCACTGATGAAGGTGGTATGATACATCCACTTTTCGTTAGAAATCTTTCTATTCAGCTTTTTGAAATAAGTCACAGAGGGACATCTTCTAGGATCATTATTAATCAAATGAAGATCCGCATTACGTACTTCAACCATTTAGTGAAAACGCCTGTTGCAAATATGGGGGCTAAAAGATAGCTTTCTTATCCTAAATTGGCCCTTCAAATGGAGGAAGTATGTGGTGTGAAAACCTCATCCCGTTTGCTTGATGTAGCTCCTGTGCCTCAAGAAGATGCTCCCCCAAAACCTAATAATAACCCCTAGAAGGTTGGAATGATTCAAAAGCTAACGAGTAAATTATCCGAGAAGAAAAAGCCATTCTTTGTGGCGGATATTGAAACCGTTAGAAATTCGAAACATGAGCATGTGCCTTTCGCTATTGGACTTATTAAATGTCTTCCAGATGTAGCTATAAATCCTCATGATAAAGTTACATGGTTCTCAGAGGATCTTATTCATCTAGAGGCATTTACTGATCGTAGTACTCGAATTCTCTCCAGCTTTCTCAAAAATGTAGAGTCAGTAGTTCGAAAGCAAAGGCACTACGTAAACGAGTTCAGCGCCAACTCCTTCTTCTTCCTTTCAATCTGATAGGCGAGTCACAATCTTATTGGTTGTTTTGAATCTGCCTTTCGAGTACACGAGATACGAAGCCTAGAAAGAAATCTTAGAAACCCGATACGCCAACTCAATTAACTACTCCGATAGCTGCTCTGCAAACTCCTGGGCGACTCGAAAATCTGAGTTGTTACTCGCAATCTGATAATCAACTCTCTAATACCACTTCGGATACGAGCTAGCAATCTGCTAACCTGCCTTGGATTCTTACTAAAAGCACTTAGGTACGACTGGGTAGGGAAACTACGAGCTTAATCTCGACACTTGAATTCCGCAAATCGATAACAGCAACTCAAGCAACTACTTTCATTTGGGTAATAGAAGCGAGAGGCAATCTTAACAACAAGAATGAAACGAGCGATGCGAGCAAGCAAGCTTGGCAAATCAAACAACGAACTGGCTTTTATTCCTCTAGCTGCCTGAAAATCTGATAGCTAGCTTCAACTCTTCTATATCTTGCTTTGCATTCCTTATATCAGGTAGCTGACTTTCAAACTCATAACTAGGGGTTGGTTTTATTCGTACTTGAACTGGTCAAACTATGTAAACTACGGGCTATTCTACAAATCTTCTTTTTTGGTTTGAGTCTGCCTAGCTAACTTCAATTCAGTAATTCCCTTATTTGTATAACCGAGAAGACAAGCACCAAACCTGCTTTCTAAAGCTACTGACACTTGAGCTGCTAGCCCGTACTTATACGACGTTGGAAACAACTACTCAACTGCAAGCTCGGCTTTGTTTTCATACTGTTAAATCAAAATCTTATCACCAACTAAACAAAAAGGCAATACTGTGGAACCGAAGGGTATAACTTCGATAACAGGAATTCAAAGCACTAATTCAACTCTCGCTTGCTAATATGAGAGAAACTACAGGGCTTACTAGAATTCTTGAGACAAAAAAAGCTCACGACAAATCTTGTAGCTTACTTTTGAACGGATATCTGCCTTGCTAGCGCCACTATGCTAAAACAATAGATACGACAGGGGGAAACAAATCACTGTCTTTGAATCTGATAAAAACTTACTGTTAAGGAGGGATACGACTACATGAGCATCTAGTGCAGTGTAGGGATGGGTACGACAACAGAAAAGATACGATTGAGAACTACAAAGCAGAATTCAGCCAGGCCATACGAGAAGTCAACCAACAAATCCTCTAACTTCACTTGTCACCTTCTAATCTGTCCGTGGTAATATGTAGGAAACTACAAAGCAATTAACTCGGCTTGAAACTCCGTACTTGCATTCTGACGTGTGAGTCGATAATACAATAGAAATGAAAGACCAATTCTACTATTCTGATAAGCGAGTTTCATTCTATCTTTCACTTGCTAAACCACAGTAAACGCCAAGAAGAAAAGCAAGAAAAGGAGTTCTATCCGGAAATCATAAGTTAGCAGAATTAGAGTTCTCCAGAAACGATGACGCTCCGCGCCTTGCTTATGTAGTTAGGTCTTTCATTGCGCTTATATAGTAATGTTGTTCCCTAGCTTTGTCTTCTCCGTAGGTAAAGCCACAAGAAGTCAGTTCTATTACAAGCTTGTTTACGTTGCAAGTTGTTTCGTCTTCCATCGAGCTAGTCTCACTTGCTTCTATCTACGCACCTTGTCTGTTACCGAGGGAAATCCGATTGCATTTCAGGGTGGCGTGAAAAGCAGTATATGAGTTGTGTTTGAAACGATAAAGCCCACTATTTGTAGTTGCACTCTGCCTCCTTGACTATGCCTTTGACTTGAAACTGACCTTCTGCGTAACAAAGAATATACCCCCCCAGAGTCAAAATCGTAGGTGTTTTTTACTGCTCGGTTCAATCCGACGCCTCTCTCTCCTGTCAGTTGGTAATACTTTGAGGTCGGATCACATAGAAAAGAGGTGTCAATATAGGCTCTGTCCATATCCTGCCATAAGTACGGATAATTAGATACCGGAAGAAAGTGGGAGTGCCACTGTAGTAGTTTCTAGGTAGAGTAGAGAGAGCGATCGCTCCTCATTTTGACTTTGATTAATACGAAATTTGATTGTGGACCGAGGAAGAGAGGATCCATCCAAGGCACATAATTAATGCCGCTGACCAAATAAATAAAAAGGGGGGGAAGAAAAAGCAAGCTATGAGTAGGACATAAAGTGCTTGGATTCTATCTTCCGTTGGGAGCTTCAATATCATCCTACCTATCGCAAATACGAATGCAGGAGTGGTTAATCAGACTTCATTGTACGTGGCAAATAAAGAATATTCCAAATAAGTTCGGAGCTACGCCCTTATGATCCTTGAAATTATCAGTCAGACTTCTATTTTGAATACTTGACCTGGTTGTTGCGCCGGAACTGAAATAAGCTCACCGCCTCTAATGCCAGACTTCTTGTACTGACAGGTCCTGGGGAGCTATATCCGCGCTTAGGAGAAGAATCCAGTCTTTACTGGGTAGTAAACTAGGCTCTCTTATTTTGCCAACCTAGGAACAAGTCGTTTCCTGATAGCCATGAATGTCGAAGGCAATTCCGTATGTAGCTCTATTTACGTTTTACTTCTGGGAAATTCTTTGAGTTTATTGTCCGATATCGAGGGATTGAAGTATAACCTAACAAGAAAAGGGCAATTTTTTTCCTTCCTACCAACTCTGTGAAACTTCCAGGAACTGAAGTACATCTGCGGGTCGCCTACATTCTTTTTGAAGCATAAGCCAAAAACGACACAGCAATTCACGCTCTTGTCAGATTCTTAATACACCAATGCTTTAGTTCACTTTTCCAACTAAACCCGGACAATCCCACACTCAGTTCCAACCCTTGAGGAAATTGCGACGTGGTATAGCGAAGATTACTTTCAATTGACTCGCTTTGAAGATATAAGTACTAAAATGCTTAGTTCATTCGTGAAATACCTGGAAGGTAAAGTTAGGAAGGATAGAAAGACTTGCATAGTGTACTTTCAGAACTTCTATAGGGTTGATGGAATTCTATTAACAAAACATCTCGCAAGGAATCACAACTACAAGTTTCAACCGTTAATGAGGAATGGAGTTCTTTATGAATTCGCAGTATACTATTCTAAGAGACATCGATGGATATTCCGTGATTCATTTTTTCTTCTTCCCGGAAGCCTTAATAATCTAGCTCGTAGTCTATGCCCAGAGCTAGGTGGAATGCTAGGGGGGAGAAGTGGATCATGAACCAGTGTCTGTTCATAATCTAATGGAAAGAAAGAGAGAATTGGTTGAGTATATGAAGCAAGATATCCGCTTGCTGGCTGGTGTTATGCATAAAGCTCCAGAAATTAACTGGAAAGAATATGGAGTAGACATAGTCAAAAAGATAACCCTCTCTGCACTAGCTCTTACAATCTTACGTAAGGTATTCTCTTATGAGAATTCCACTCCTATATATATACCCAATCCAAATGCAGATTCATTCATTCGTCGTGCTTACTTTGGAGGGCATGCCGACGTGTATAAACCTCGTGGTGAGAATCTCTTCTATTACGATAGAAATTCCCTGTATCCTTCTTTAATGAAAGAAGGTCCTATGCCTATAGGCAAACCTAAGTGGAATGGTTATTTACAAGGGAGAGATTGAGAGAAAATATACGGGTTTATAGGGGCCTATGTGGTATGCCCAGAGTCAATGAAGAGAACTTTTCCTCCTTATCGTGACGAGAAAAGTAAGGTACTTCTCTTTCCAACGGGTAAGTTCTTTGGTGTCTACTATAGCGAAGAGTGAAAATATGCTCAAAAGGTTGGTTATGAAGTAGTACCGCTAAGGGGATATCTATATGAAAAGGATCTGGGTTGTTTGATAGCTTTGTAGTCTCGCTTTATAACAAAGGCTAAGAGCTAAGCTAGATGGTAATGAAGGACTGTCCTATGTGTACAAGATACTGATTCATAGTTTTTATGGTAGGTTTGGCATTAACCCGAGGAGCAGTATCACCGAAATCTGTGACTGGGAAGGTTACAATAGGCTTATAAGGCGTGAGGGGTTTCAGCCGACCAATTGGCCGATAACATATATTTATGCTCGTACTGGTCAGATAAGGGCGGAGCTCGGAGCCTTATTGGATTCCTCGTGTCGGTGCAGTACAAATAGCCGCAGCCATTACAGCGAGTGCCAGGATCAAGATGCATCCATTTATAAGCAGAGAAGATTGCTACTATACAGATACAGACTCGGGTGTTTTAGGTACGGAACTACCTTCTTAATAAATATCCAAAACCGCTTTAGGTCTGTTCAAATTAGAAGCAAAGGTCAAAGAAGGAATATTATTAGCACCAAAAAGCTATTGTATCATTTCTGATTCTGGTAAAGAAGTGTTGGTTCACAAAGGAGCAACTAAAGCACATGTAGATAGAGAGTGGTACTTCAAGCAATACAAGGATATGTCATATTCCAAATCTGTTCTTGTAACAACTAACAGTATCAGTTATCTTTTGACTCCATAGGATAGGACTCTCTCAGTATTACTGAAATCCTTAGGCATGAGGGAACCCAAAATGGATCTAAGATTTGAACTAGGAATAGGACTTCTATCCCGGAAGAATAAGTGCTTGGGTGCTTCGACAACTGCTCTTCTATGAAGCGTACATCATAAGCCTTATCTTCTGGTGAGTCTAACTGTAAGGACAGTAAAATAAGATTAAGATGAATAAACTCATTGATTCTTTTCAGTGGTGCACCTATATTTACAAAGACATCTGTATATATTTTAGGAACATATCTTGCGTACAGAACCGTGGTGATGAAATTATCGTGGACCGTGTACACAGGCGCTCCTCCTGGAATTCTAATAAGTGCCTCTACCACTTTCTTGGCAATATAGGCATCTTTCTGATGAATAAAGTTTGCGCAGGTAGAGATTAGAGTCTTACGACTATCCCTATCATCTGTAGGAACTCGGAGAGTAACCCTATGTCTCTTCTTGGTCAACCTATCATAAACTCGGATATATGCATCTTTGATACACATATAGTCCTGCACTGTGGTTATGTAAGGAGTACTATAGAAAACCGGTTTATTCAATTTGGAACAAAACCAAGCGATTAGGTTAAGCAACTTAATGAAATTGACTATATAAGGATATTTCTTGCACCAAAAATTCTAGCAATGTACAGCGAGGTCATAGCAGTCTTTAGGAGTTAGCAATGATCCATTTTCAGTTTTTCTTATAGAATAGCTTTGAGGTCTTTGCGTAAATGGATAAGCAAAAATCAGAATGCACGAGGGAGTAAAGTGCTAGCAAGAGGATGCGTTACAGCTTGAGGAGGCGCGGAGCGTTGAAAGTCTCGTTTTTCAAGCAGTAGGTTTATGCATGCAGGTATGAATGAACTAGAAATAGCGGAGTTCCGGTACAGGCAGTCGTTTAGAAGCATGGGCTTTGCCACCGTGGAGAAGATAATAGAAAAAGAATGGGTGAAGCAAGCATGAACAGATATACAGATATATATATATAGTATAAAGCAATGGGCTAGAACGTGCCGGGTAGCATAAAAGCAAGATATGCCTCTGAATAGTAAGGTCGTATTTGAGCTAGAACGGATAGAGGCGCGAAGCGAGTGAACCTCTAATGAATTCAAGGTCTTTTTTGAGACACATGGGATCCTACGTCCGTCCTATGACGGTTCCAAGATCACCACAAGAGAATGGAGTCGCGGAAAAAAATAATCTAACGGTTCTCAATATGGTGAGGACCCTGTTCAAAGCCAAGGGCCAAGGAGTTTAGGGCCGAGGCAATTGCGTGTGTGGTTTCTCTTTCGTTTCGCCATTGGATAAAATAAGACTCCATTGGAGCGGATGGAAAGCAAGTGTGAAGCACCTAAGAGTTTTTGGGTCAATTTCCTATCTTCATGTCCCGAAAGGACAAAGCTGGACGATAGGAGCAAAAAGGAGGAAAGTCTTATAGGGGAGGCCGGCTAGAATAGACATTAGGAAGTGCCTCGGGTTGAAAGCAGAGATTTGAATATGCAGATGCCTCAGTGCTTTGGAGCATAGAAAAAGAAAAGGCATAGTTTTCATTGGAAGAAGAAGAGAAGGAAGGGCAAGAAAGCAAAAAGGACAACACAAGTCCTATCCAAGTTTCTCTTCAACTCAAGTGAACAACGTCTGAGGTTACGTAGTATAAGTGAGCTATATGAAGCTAGCGAAAGGATGGACGAATTTCTTTGATTGTAGATGATGAACCGCTTTGAAGTGTGAAGGAGGCTGACTTGGCTCAAAAATCCAGGATTTCACTACACTATTTAGTCAACAAAAAGTCAGACAACGGAACGGATTTCGAAGAGTACTTTCCTTCGCTCTAGGCAAGAATCAGCATTTGCTTCTTCGTGCTAGTCCGAGATTGCTGGCACTTATGACGAGAAAACAAACTCTTTCTTCTGTTTATGAAAAACTACATATCAAAAGCAAGTAGTGTACCCTTAGTGCCGTAGTGCCAATCTACTCCGAAAGAACAAGCTTCTTTGCAAAGCAACTTCCTCCTATATTACTTGCCGGCATAGATAAGTACTTGAGAGGCAGCTTTCTCTTTCTATCTACTAGCAGGCTTGACCTACTATACTTGATTGTTTGCATGCCGAAAGAATATTCTATGAGCCTATATTCAAGCAATGCCAGCAAAGAAAAAGCAAGTAGTGCTCCTATCCCACTGAAACAATAAGCAAGACAGGGCCCTGAAAGAAATGGGAAGTCTTTCTAAAAAACTCTAGGTGAATGGCCTAAGCAAGTACTGAAATTCAATCCTCAATTCTTTCGTTCGCTAGGTTTGATAGCTAGGAAAGCATAAGAGAAGTGAGAGCTTCTTCGCTGCGCGCCTTTGAATAGAACTTCTTTTTTCGCATTGGCTTTCTTTCCTTCGGACTTGCTCAACACGGGGGATATCCTTCTGGGTGAAATGGCATTATGATGTCTCTAGATTGTGAAAGACAACATTCCCTATCGTAAGTCTTACTATCAAATTGATACATGGAGCAGACTGTCTTTATGCTGCAAATTCAATAGAAGAAATGTGGTAAGGTGCAATCTTTGCGTAGGCTTAGAAGTACGTCGGATTCCTTGTCTTGCTGCCTTTGTTTCGTAACTACTAGTGCAAAGTCAAAAGAATGTCAGTCTACTTTCCCTTCTTTGCTTTCCGTGCATAGTTTAGTAGTCGCTTTCATTATTCTGAAGTGAAGAAAAAACTTGATCAAAAATGTTTTGATTGGCATTCTTTTCTTCTTTCAGCAACCTAGGAACTGGCTAAGTAAGAAATAGCACGATTTGAACTGCTTTATTAAGTAAGCTGTGGTATCAAAGACAAAGTGAAATAAGACCCACTTTGAGATTGTGACCGGGAATCTTTTGACAGTGCCTACTAGGCCTCATAATATACAGATAGAGTGAGAGTCCCACACCCGGTTCCAGCAGATGGAAAGAAAAGGGTTGAAAGAAAATATCCTATTCCCTGGTATTATAATGCAGATTGAGGTGAGTCGGATGTACCTATATATAGATGATGAAAAGTTGGACTCCAATGTCTTCAAAGAAACCTATGGCATATCGGAAATAGAGCGTGTGGTCCACTTCCCGGACTTTCCTTCCCACAAGGATTCTTTCACTCCTATACTGACAACCTTTCTTTGCAAACGGACTCTGAACCTATTCTACCAGCCAAGTCATGCTTCACAAACTACCCAAGTGAAAAGATAAGTAAGGCGCGTGCGCTGAACACCAATAGAAAGCAAAACATATGGGTAAAGCAGTGTCAGTTGTCTGATCAAAGGCAAAATTCAATGCCAACCTATAGTGTGTGCGTGCCATATTAGAGATGGATTCTGCACCTACCGCTACTTTTTGAAATGAGTCGAGGTGGCACATAGTATCAAAATCATAGTAGTTTGTAGACTTGGTCCTGTGTTTACTTTTCCAGGTATCCTGATCCTGCATCTGGCTGGCTGTGTTCCGTGCACAATGAAAGTTTTCTATTCATTTGTCCTTGGTTCTTCATGGGCCGCCCTTGGATGCTTAAAAGAACGAACTCATTAGCTTCCGTGTTTACTTTTCTTTCTATTTCTTCTTGAAAGTCATCACCATGATTCTATTTCTTTTTCTGGTTCTGGTGCGGAAAAAAGAGACAAAAGGAAGCGTGCTCTATTTCACTCTTATTCAACGTTCCTCGTCCCAGAATCGCATTATACGCCGAAGGAGCGTCAACTACCAGAAAGTCTCTCATTGCCGAAGACCGGGCCGAACTCGACCCTTAGGGGAATTTTGCCTAACGGTTGCAGAGTATCTCCAGTGAATCCCACTAGGGGTGTTCGTACCTGACCTAGATGACGCAGCTCTAGGTTCATTTGATCGAATGCTCGTTTGTATAATATAATATATCCGCTCCCTGTATCAACCAAAACACGTTTGACTCTCTTTCCTCCTAGGACAAGAACTATCGCATCATCATGAGGTCGCCCCTCATAATCTTGATCCGAAAAGCTGATCAGGCAACCATCCCTTGGCCTTTTCTTGTCGACCTGAAGGAGGGTACTTCATTCTGGTGCTATAATGTCTCCGTCCTTTGTTCGTGTCCCCTCCTGACGCACCAGCGATTACGTGAATTATAGGGGACTCTATGGATATTGTTCGTCTCCTTTCCTTCCCCTACCTTATTATTCGGCCTACCTTGTCCCGGGGTCCCTATTTCCACTGCGGGGGTCCTTCTGGCCTCTTTCATCCTGCCTTCCTGTTCCCTTGCCATGAACATCCTTTTTGATGAACTGATAGAACTTCCCCAGCCGGGCTCTTCTTTCCAGCTCATCTTTGAGTTGCAAGCACTCTATTTTGGTGTGACCCGGACTTTCTTGATATTCAAAATACTTGCTCGCATCTCTTATTTCATGCACTTCCAACGGCCTCGGTCGTCGAAGATCAAAGTCGCTTCTTTCTATGCCGAATTCTTCTGAAAATTTCATCCCGGTTGAATTCGGGCGGGAAATCGTCGCCGATACTCTGTGGGGCTTTCCGGTTTGCTCGCTCCGCCCACTTCGAAGGAGATCACAGACTACTTTCTTGGGGGCTATGCTAACTCATGGCAGCACCTAGAACTAGAAACTCTTTCATTCCTCACTAGCAGTTCTTTGGAACTAGTTCCGTAGTACCTGTAAGAGCAGAACACTTCCCTCCACTCATACTCTTTACCTGTGCGGCTGTATGGTACTTTAGCTGGACTTTACACCTGCTCTATTCACGGATAGCGTTACTGGCTCTTTTCCTGCATTTCTTGAAAGCAGCTCGCACTCACAACGTCCTAGTTAGGCGCATACTTATCAGAAGTTGTCTTTGAACTGCCTTTCTTCACCTACGGGAAGACCAGCTCACTCACTCTAAAATACCACTACGTTGACTTTTGACCCTTTTCCATATCTTATTCACCTTGGCTCGTAACCTTTGACTTTTGCTTGAAACATGCTACTCGTGGTACTGTTTACCAGCTCTACTCCCATCCTTTGGACCTAAAGTTTGGTGCGGAGATACGCAATGCCACTGATGAGATGTCCTTAGACAAACCAAAATAGACCCTCAGTCAGAGATGAATTCTTTGGTTCATTTCATACTATTGGAGTTACCTCTTTCCCAACACCACCCTCCTTGCTGTGCCGAAAACTACATCGGGCCATTGTCCTATTGTGTGTGAGGCTAAGGAGCTCTTATAAGGTACAAGACCTTTTTCTTTTTCTTTCTTTTTGTAAGGCGCTTGGCCAATACGGTCCTGGAACCAAGCCTCCCACCCTGTATGAGTACAGGGAGCCGTTGTTAAAGAGACAAGTGGGGAAGACCAATGAGAAGTTCAAGTGAGAAGTTCAAGGTTCACCGGGATTGGTGGAAAACCCAAATTGGTTGTACTATCATGCATGACGGATTCATGGACAGATCGGAGAGGCAGAAGCCTAATGAATTTGTGTGTGAATCGTGAGTTGGGTACTTGTTTCCAACTAGTTGTTAATGGCTCCGCTGATACTCATAGTGCGGAGTATACACTGAAATTTGTTGAGAGTGGAATGCGCCGATGCCGGGGTGGAGAATGTTCTTCATGTAGTAACTTACAATGCCTCGGAAAACCTAGCTGCTGGTAGGTTGTTGATGGAGGAATATCCCCGAATTTCTTGGAATGTGCTGCACATTATTGCATTGATTTGATGCGTCAGAAGGCAAGGAACCCCGAAGAAAAAGTGTATTGGAAAAGGCCAAGACAGTTACCTCTTTCATTTAGTTCCATCACAAAACACTTGATTTGATGCGCTCGTACACTGAGAATAGAGAACTTGGTGTTAGCAAGGAGAACCTTTAGCTTCTATTATATTAGTAAAGGGCTGGCTGCCCCATACCAACTCTCAACCACAAGGCCCTATTTGGAAACAAGAGATCTCCGCTAAAGGAAAAAGGAATCCTATTCTTTTTCTTTTCAGGAGGAAAAAAAGAACCATTGTGGAACCGATCAAAGATATCCTTTTCCAGTGCGTTTGGACCATAATAGTCAAATCGTTCTGGGTTATCATCTTATACGTCGAAATCGTATACGCCTGGTACTGGAAGATAGAGTGCTGATCGAAATCAGTGATTATGATTCAAATTCAAAGACTAGAATAAAAAAAACTATATCAAGCAGAGGAGGATCCCACCTCTCCCGAATCATTATTGGAGTAGTAAACTACAAATCCAAAAAGCAATGATTCCCCTTAATCATATGGATCAAGGGAACATATGATCAAGAAGTAATTTGTGCATAATGCATAAGAAGTAGACATGTCTAAATCAAAGTATATGTCCAAAATTCTCTAACTAATGACAGTTAATTTGAATCGGATACAAGGAAAAAACTCAACTCAATAGGTAGAAGGGCAAGGAAAGCTTGAAAGGGAATCCGGTAAGTCAAGCAGTTAGTTACGGTAGTGGAAATTCTCTCCAAATCAAAGGTTTTCTTTAGAAGTAAGTAAGAAAAAGTAATAAAGAGAATTGTTACCATTTACTAACCTTTTTTCTTGTGCACATGGACTAAACATGAAATAGACGTTCTATTTTGATTTCTGTGTTCACCCAAACCATACAATCATCTTCATATTTTTATATGCACTGATGATTATGATTAATCAGAAATCCAGTTTCTCTTTCATTTCAGTATGTCTTTCATCTCATCTGTCTAATGTAGGCTTTTGTACTTCATCAAAACCAAACTATGCTCAAGAAGTGGAAAAGTTCATTACATTCTTTGAGGATAGATTAAGGATGATTAATATGGGTACTTACAAGCCAACAATGAAGGCAGCTGTCACTAGAGATTATAGGATTGGGGTGTTCCAGTTATTAGAAGAAAGGGGAAAGGATGTTGAGGCATTCTATTTGTCTAACCCACGAGTCCATGAACGAGAGAGAAAGTCAAAAGAAAATAGAAGAATACACGAGTGATTTCACCGATCCTCAAAATGTCTATAGTCGGTTCCCTCATATAATGGACATCCTGATCCAGAGGGATCAACCATCAGCGTTGGAGTACATTTTCAGCAAAGAACTGAATAGTACAGAGATGAGTATAGTGAAAAGCTTCGAAACATATGAGATGGAACTGGTTTGTCTCAAAGTACTATCATGACTCTTCACTGAAGTGGAAGAATCTACAATGGCAAGGATGTCAACCTCAACTGAAGAATTATGTGAAGTTTGAAATAGAAGTGATAGCAGTAAGAAAGAGGCAGAAAGAATACGTCTCGGCAAGTGCCCTTCTCTCTGCACTTTATTGTGATTCTAAGGTTAGGCTCCCTCCCTTGGTTTTTTGCCCTCCTTCGACCATGCCAAACTGGCTAGCTGAGTTCTCTTTGTGGGCTCCGCATCTGAATGTGGTTGAGTACCACGGTGGAGCAAAGGCGAGGGCTATAATTCGTCAGTACGAGTGGCATGCTACTGGGTCTGGCCCGGTTCGTTCGTCCAAGTCCACCAAAGCATATAAGTTCAACGTGCTCCTGACCACATATGAGGTGGTTCTCGCTGATGCTTCGTACCTTCGCAATGTCCCTTGGGAAGTGCTAATAGTAGATGAGGTAGGGGCACCAACTAAAGAAAAAAAGTAGCTATTCATTCAGCCTTCTTCACACTTTCTCGTTTCAGCATAGGGTTTGACTGACCCCTGCATAAAAACATAGGGGAGATGTACAACCTGTGGCTTTGGCTCTGGTGACCTAGGTATCAGGTGAGATGTCTTGTTCTTTCAGACCCGACCAGTACGGCAGGTTATTACAGTTCTCTATCTTAATATTACACCTGCTGCCAGTTTAGTATCTGCGTCTAAAAGGCGGTACTGGTACCAATTGGGTACCGGCCAGGTCTCATATTTTCAGTGTATTCATATATCAGATATGGGCAACCAACTAGACCGAAGCTACACTACAGCTGGAGAAAAAGTACCAGTCGTACCAGGCGCCAGCTTGAATTTCTATATATACCGTCTATTTTAGCTGACCCTTCCAAACCATGCTTTGCAATCAAGCTAGAAAAAGAGGAGTCAACATTCATAACACTTCTTTTGTCTTTCAACGTTTCTTTGTGATGATCGAGCCTTGTATTCTACGTTTGGTCTTTTATACCCATCCTATTCTTTCCACTGGGGCTACTTATTTTGCCTTTCAACTTACTTATCAACCAGCTTCTCAAGGAAGGCAGCCGGTCTGGCCCAAACGTTATCTTGATTTCGAAAATACCTTGCAAGCAAGTGCGGGTCTTTCCTTTTCATAGCAGTGCTTCCCAAGGGCATGTGCTCGTTTTGAGGATACTTCAGGCAAAATCAAGAAAAAGGTTGTTTTTCGAACATACAGATCAAGGTTGTATAGGGCCTCATATTAATCACTTGGCTATCTATTTATATAGAGAGTTTTCATTACTATGTCTTATTTCTTTGGAAAAAGAGATATGTTTTCCTGGGTGAAAGTCGATTTGTCTTATCAATTATAGCTACCCCAGGAAATGGCTAAAAACGATGATAGCTTCAAAGGGGCGGGCTGACTTCCAATATCAAAGTAAAAGCTTAGTTGAAGTCTCAGCCTAGTGTTCTTAATCTCCACAAATGAGCATCTGCCCGATAAACGATTTCCTTTTCGTGCCATATTGAGTTTTTCGCGATATTCCCCCTTAAAAACCCCCGCCTTGGCCTTTCCTCTAATTGTTCTATATATTAGCATTGGCGAGGAAGAAATGATAACTTGACCTAAGCGTATACTAAACTGCGGCGCTTTGAAGGGCGCAGCAGGGCTCATCATCCTCATAAGTCTTGACCGGACTAAAACCGAAAAAAGATACAGTGATTCAAAGAAGATTTTCTATACATGTATACAAACTTGGTACACCACTCGTAAGGCGCGCAGCGGTAATCCATTTGCCATATATTTCAGTCAGGGGCGGATTCTGCCTCAAAGAAGGCTTACTTGGCTCAATTATCCCCCTTACGTCATCTGGCCCAAGCTCTACGTACCTAGTCCGTCGCTTGTTAACTTCCGGCATTTCCTTCAAAAAAAAAAAACACTATAGATTTTGGAACTTCATTTACTAAACTATATCTGAATATGATATTCATTAACTTTTCTATTTTCATTAACTATTCTGAATTTCTAGTCGAGATTTCCTTTCAGTAAGCTAGGGCAGTCCAGTTCCGTTCAAGCGCTACTTCAAGCGGGAAGCCTGTGAATGAAGCAGGTCACTTTCCACAGCCATAGCACAGTTCGGCGCTTTGTTTATAGGGCAACTCGCTGCCTTTCTTGCTCTAACGGTAAGCGGATCAGAGTCAATTCTATCTTTTCGGCACACTTTTGAATGATTGTGTTTAACACCCGGGGATTAAGATTACTGTTTAGCTGACTCAACTCATTTGTCGGTTAGCGGGTGCAGGTCAAGCGAGTAAACAAGAGTTCCGGTACAACCAGACACGAAATTCTAACGGAGACGGATCAGCCATACGAAGCAAGCAGAGTGCCGGGTACAGAAACTAAACCAACTGTAGATGCAATCAATCAACGATTCATTCTGGTATGAATGACTAACCGATCTCCCCCACCTCTACTCTAACTAACCCGGCAGGGCTTCATCCTTGCCTATTTGAAATTCTGCTGAAATTCTATGGTTCCTTAATTTGCATGCTGTTCCCTTGATAGCCCATTGTTGGTTGGGTATGCTTTCTTTTGCTCGTAACGTTAGTAGTTACTCACTGGCCGCCAAGGGTCGACTTCATAAGCAGCTCTAGCCACCTCCACCTAACCCTCCTAAGGATGCAGCTCCTGTTTAGGGAGACAACCGTGCTAATTGTTAATGGAGAGAGCTCTTATTTCAACAAGAAACAGAAATGAAAAGCGAAGAAGGAAAGCCCCCTCTCCTTAACACCCTTCTCTGTCAGACCTCAGAGACGTACCAACAATGTACGTACCCTTTAGTAATATGCCTTGGATAAATTCAGTTTCAGCACAGCACTTCGTAGTAGTCTCGCATCCTTGCAAACACCCATGAGAGCAGAGAGAGTGGGAAAGAAGCATGAGAGTGTCACTTTAGTTAGTGAATTTGATAAGCAAGCAATAGTCATGAGCTAGCCTAATCCTGTTTTCACTAATATCTTGGGTGAACGGGCTTAACCCGTCTTAGCCTAGGTTACTCACATTAGGAAATCAAAGCATTAGCATTAGATTCTACTGATTCTACGTTTGTTTAGAATAAAGAAAAGCATTAGATTTTAGACCCACACCCACGTTTAGAATATCTTGATAAGCCAGAGAAGGCTAATTGGCACGCAAAGATGGCTTGGAATCTGAGAATCCTTTCCTTGGGCTTGGGATTTGTTAATCTAAGTAAGTAATTTATTCATCGATCATGTTGTCTAAGTAATATAGTAAATGCCTATCGTATTTCAGATTATCATTTTCTCGTATTTTATACATGTTAGATTCGATTCGTAGCATGAATTACAAGGCTTTGATTGATAGAAGGTACTGCAACCAGCCAGCCCGACCTACCTACTTTCCACTGAAGAAATTCGTTACGTTATTTTGAATGTCATTTCTTTTCGAAAGATCGTCGTAGTTTATTTATATTGTCAATTGATTTTCTTGATCATGTAATTGAAGAGCATATTATCAGCAATAGCATGTCTGCACTAAATCGATCTGATAGCTAGGAGTAGGCAGGCTGGCTCGGGGACATCGAGCTTCTATCTAGTATGTGTCGTAGGCTCCGGTACTACATCTGATAGGATTGTGTCCGTCTTCGGGTATGTAATCATCGAAAGAAGTGCTTAACACTGGTGGGGCTAGGGCTCGGGTACCTCATATGATAGGGCGAGCGTACGTAAGTCAAAGAAGTCACAGTGCCAGGCGATCCTAGTTATCGTTTTCCGGCGTGATCCATCGAAACGAAATCAAAGTCTTAGAGTTCTGGCTTTCTCCTCTTTCCCCATTTGCCTGACTCGCTTCCTTATCTGCTGTTCTAAACCACCAATCCCTGCTCCCAGTGAGTAACTAGTTGTTCTACAAAGGGTGTCACATGAGCCCCTTTCATATCTACCTTTCCACCACCTGCCGCTTAGGCATCAACTAAACTACGAGAGAAACAAACGGAAGGAACGATTGCATTCTGCTGCATCGAAAACCGCCTGTGTTAAGCTTTGACACTAGTCCTTGAATGAACAAATTACGGTAGACTTCGTAGGGGAGCACACCCTCGAAAGTCATTAATGCTCCTTTGACTATCTTCTATGATACCACTCGCCCTCTTCTCATTCTTATTCTTCGATATATATAGTCTAAGCAGATTGACGATCTAGGCTCCAAAGAAGCAAGAAGCTTGGTGCCATGGGCGTATGAAAACTACTGTGTGTAGGTTATCAAAAGCAAACTCTTCTGTGTACAATGTATCCCTTCAGAAGGAGAAATCTCACAGTACCCGATGGTATATATAGTTGTTCAGCTCTCTTTTTCAATACTCTTCTTTGATGAGTTCTCTCAAAAAAGCGCAAAGACACTGCCTGCAAGCTGTCCGAATTTCACTAGCTTCTTTTTGAAGCTCTAAATGGAATAGAAAATCAACATATGTTGAGAAAGATTCACAGTACAAGCAAACATACCAAAAAAGTAGATAGAACGAGAGAGATGATGTTCCTATTTATCCACTTACGCATCAAGCAACTAGTGGGCTTATTGAGCTAAGCCAGAGATTCGGGACACTTTTTCTCTTTTATTCCAAAATAGAGTTTCGAAAATTCTATCAAGATAGATTGGGTTATTCCACTTTTTATGGTCCATGCTGTAACCGTACGCAACTTGTGTTGTACTGGCTCCCTATATTGTGCAATTAACCCGGAGACCCCCAAAATTGATTGAACACGGATTTCATCGGGAAATCTTATCCATACGTGATTTTATATGGTTGGCCGATGTTCAAGGTGAAAACGAAAGTCATCGACAGTCGAAGTACAAGTCAAAAGAGTAAGCGAGTTCATAGGAATTCGGAGACCCCAAAAACGGTAAAGTAGTATAAGTCACATACTAAGAATAGGCGGCAGCTGGATCGTAAGTAAGAGGTAACGCTGGCCAGACAAGAGTAGTTGGTGGAAAAAAAGTAGGTTAGGTAAGCGAAGAAGCAAGAAATTCAGTGTTACGAAAGAAACCTTAGACCAAAGTTGAAAGGTAAGTCACGTTAAGCGTTTTTCACTCTATACATTAGTAGTTACTCGTCGGGTAGAAAAGAGAGAAGCCCCAGAATAAGATAGGTGTATTTCTAGTCTATAAAGATAAGTAGTTCTTGCTTGGAAAGGCAGATGTTGGCGGCGGAATTATTGTTCCGTCCAGTGTTATAGGGCGAGACCTGGTTACTAAAGTCCCTCCTTGTGTCATCATCAAGGGATCAAAGGAGTTGCTTATAGGCACCATAGGGTTGGCTACCAGTGAAAACTTTTCACTCGCGCGCTGTCTGGCTCGGCGTCTCCTGTTTTTCGCAGATTTCAGTGGTGCATCTAGGATGTTGTTTGCACGCCCCTTTTCAGAGATCGTCAGAGACAGCTCTTCCGGATCCAGGATTTGAAGCCCGTACCGAAGCTATCCCTACTCATTTCATGGCCGTAGCCACCCACATCTCGAGGAATCCGTATTTCCCATACGACGGGAACGCCCTCATTAATATGTCACTGAACCGAATCTTACTTCTGCTAGTAGCCCACTGCGGGTATTGAAACTCCCAAAAATCGTTTGACCAAGGACTGCACCTTCAACGAGTGCAATTTCTGCCCTTGTCGGCCGGACGGACTGCGCCAATCTCGATGAAAGTAGAACCATGGAAACCCTTTTTTCAAGAGTCGCGGAGCACTTTCCCCTCCTTTTCCTTTTCTGTGGTACTGAAAAATCAACACCCTTAGACGAAAATGCAGAGTGCTTTTTTGGTGAGGCAATCGTCAAGATGCAACCGCCGAATTCTAGTATAGGAGGAGGAAATCCTTACAGGAAAGGTGGCTGCTAAGGAGGGGATGTCTGGCGTGTGGATAAAGAGTTTCGAAAAAGAAAGAAGGCGCGGAGCGATGGAGTCGCTTCTTTTCGGTGAGTCCTATCTTGAAAGGAATGTCTCTAGATAGAGAGAGAGCTCATCATCTTTGGCATATACGGGCACTCGGTCAAGACAAAGAGCAAAAATGTGAGAATTCTTGGAAGAAGAAAATGAAATAGGAACAACCGCGCTGGTTGTAATAGATCGACTTGAATGCGTCTTCTTGCTCCAGCATTCAAGTTTGATTTCAATAAAGGAAAAACAAACAACGTACCATGATACTTTCTGTTTTGTCGAGCTTTGCTTTGGTCTCTGGTTTGATGGTTGTACGTGCTAAAAATCCGGTACATTCCGTTTTGTTTTTCATCCTAGTCTTTTGCAACACTTCTGGTTTACTTATTTTGTTAGGTCTCGACTTCTTCGCTATGATCTTCCTAGTAGTTTATATAGGAGCTATTGCTGTTTTATTCCTCTTCGTGGTGATGATGTTCAATATTCAAATAGCGGAGATTCACGAAGAAGTCTTGCGCTATTTACCAGTGAGTGGTATTATTGGACTTATCTTTTGGTGGGAAATGTTCTTCATTTTAGATAATGAAACCATTCCATTACTACCAACCCACAGAAATACGACCTCTCTGAGATATATGGTTTATGCCGAAAAGGTACAAAGTTGGACTAATTTGGAAACATTGGGCAATTTACTTTATACCCACTATTTCGTCTGGTTTTTGGTTTCTAGTCTGATTTTATTAGTAGCGATGATTGGGGCTATAGTACTGACTATGCATAGGACTACAAGGGTGAAAAGACAGGATATATTCCGCAAAAATGCCTTGGATTCTAGAAGGATTATAATGAAGGAAGGAGGACGGCCGTGATCTATCTAGGCGAGAAGCAGATATCTCTAACGAGTACATATCGTTCGACTCTCCTAGGGTTTCGGGTTTTGAAACATCCGGTGGCGCGTTGGAGTGCTCTTTAGATTAGTCATGCACTTGAACACTATTTATATACACAATTCATTGTAACGACATTACCTGGAGGAGAAGAGTACGAGTGGGACGGATGTAGTACCCTTGAACTTTGAGAAGATGGAAAGCTAAAGTCACGGTTAGTAGAGCTGCTTTGTTGCAGGTAAAGAGCTGGTAGTGAGGGGTTTCCAGAGAATAGGAGAGTTCCTTCACTTCCGGGCTGAAAGAAGCGAGTGACTCCCCCGGGCGTATCTAAACATATAGAGATGTCGCCCCGCCTTATCACTGTTGGTGCTTTTCATAGCGTATTAGAGTAGCCAACCAAGGGCGTAAGCCAAACAAACACAAGCAATTCGTACGATCGGAAATGACAGGAGGAGGTTTGGGAGTTCGAAAGATGATGACCAACTCTTCCATTCAACATACATTCCTTCTTATTCTATCCATTAGGAATCGCCTTGCCCCTTGAAGAAATTGATTTTCCTTACTGAATATGTTCGGGGCTTGCCTACCGGGTTTCAGAATGAAAAGAGACTCTTTGTTGCTTTTGAGTCCGATCTGTATTGTGGGTTTCACCTTCCCATCAGAACTTCTTCCTCTCCTCGCTAGGTGTCGTTTGGTCAGTTTTTCCATCCTAACTGATCGTTTTTCTATCGAATTAGGGTGGTTGACGGGGTGGACCGAAGTCGAGAGCACAGTGAAAGTGCCCCTAGCAATTAGGAGGGTTCGAGAGAGAAGATATGGCAGATTTCATAGTGCTGAAATTCGAGTTTGCTGCCCCTACAATATGAAGATTATACGATTCAGATAGAACTTATGAAAATATGAAGATGAGACTTTCAATGATGTTACGAAAGTCTACTTTCTTTTTCGAAAGAGTTTCAAGACACTTGCTTGGTGTTTCAATTGCTCCATCTTGCACTCCTCCCATTTCGACCAATTAAAGTATACACGGTCCTTAATTTACCTACCTATCTAGCATGTGAGGCTTGATCTTTGCTTGAAACTATTTACCCGCCTATTCAAGTTTGAGTGCTTTCACCTGCCACGCCCTCTGGTCTCTTCTTTTGCTTTCTTTACCTTTTATTTCCCCTAGGAAAGTCTTTCTCCTTTCCCTCAGTCTGCTAAGCAAGTTGACCCAGTCAGTCTTTTGACCGATTGATTGCCTGGAAAGTGAGGTAAGTTCTTTGCCGGCAGTCAGTGAGCCAGTATCCCGACTACTCTGCTCTTTGAGCCTACACTCTTTGCTCACGACCCTAGCCTCTTCTCTTAAGCAAGTTAGCGCAGAAAAGAATAATAAAAGGCAAATACAAGTCAAAGTACTCCAGGAGAAAAAGCGCAAGGAAGTTTCCCCCGCTGACCAACTCTTTTCTTTACCCCCTTGACCCGGAACGAATAGCTTCTTTATGACTAATTTCAACTCCTATAGCAGTTGCAGTAGTTCCTCGCGCTGCTTGTTCGTTACTTGAGTGTCAAGCTCTTACTTGACTTGAGGTATAGACTTTCCTTTCGGTTCATGCCTCGTGAAGAAATGCCTGCTTCCTTGCTGTCCACCTGCGAACAAATAGAAGGAAGTTGACTCGTACCAAGCAGCTACTCTACTTGCAGTCCTGAGCTCAACGCCTACTCATACCCTTGCTGTTCAATAGAACTGTTCACAAGTTCCCTTGTTCTATAGTTCTATAGTTCACTTGAGGGTGATGCAGACGAGAAGTATGCAGATCTGGGTTCGGAGAGTGGGCGTGGCTTTTGAAATACCCCAGTTTCTTTCGTTCGATACAACCCGTGCTTACCATACCCTACTAGCTGTGCTTTGCACTTTCACTACCTCTTGCTGTTCACCCGCTCGTGCGGATCACTCGCTCTTCTCCTTCCTCGGTACTTCCAACCGGGAGTTGCACATTTTGTCACACGAATCCCTCCAAGAACGGCACCGGCCCGGGCAAAGCAATTATTTCCTAGCGTACGAAATATGACTACGATGAAGATATTTCTTGATATTCCTACGAAGACTACGAGCGATAAGTAGCACTTGCGATAGCGGTATCTTTTCAAATGTCATCCCCACAGGATGGGTACGCCCCGTAAAACAGATCGGATTAACCAGTTGGAATAGAAAGTACCTCCTCTTCCGTTGCGAGCTATCGATATGACGAGCGCATTTTTGGAATGAAATAGCTTTGGCAAGGCAGGATATGAAAGGAACGGCACTGCTCAATCCTCTACGGCTAACGGAACCTATCCGAGAAGGGCAGCAAGCTCAGAGAAGAGCTTCAAACCAGGATTACCCCAAATCCTACGCCCTCCGGGGGCACGGGCCAGGGAAATAAGAATTGTTTGTATTCCCACATTCTATTTCGAAATTCTAGTATACGCAGACCTTTTATCCGAGCTATGAATATGACGAGCTAGAGATATTCATTCCTATTCCTATTATTGGACCTAGCAAAGGAAAATGCTATCCCCCACTGGAACGGGACCAATACGAACAACAGGTGTTCCTATCCTGTTCCTATAACGGCACCCTCCTTTTGGGGAAATTGAATTAATGCTATCTGGTTACGGGTACCTAATCGATTGATTATTATTGATCGGCTCCTTCCATTCAACGGCACCATTGCCCGGCTCCTACCCGTCTAACAAAGCTAAATCGAATCCCAATACGAAAATCAAGCACATTCTATAGGGGACGGGGATTTCTCGCAATACGAAAGATGTACATACGAGGACTACGATGAAGAGCGAGTGATCCGCACTTTAGGGTGAAAGTTTAGCTCATTTTTCAGAGCCTGCCTCACTAATTTAGGTTTGACCTGAGCTAAGAATGGTGGCATTAGAAGACCGGCATATACTAACTCATGCATACTATCCTCAATGATTTTGAACACTTCTTCGTTAATAGCAAAAGGAACTTCCTGAAGATAGCTAATCAAAGTACAGAACTCTTTAGACTTATGAATTGAGTGAAAGTGAGCATAGAAATGAGAAGAATCTTCTGATGTTAACAACCTCTAACGAAGAGCAATTTCAGCTGTACTAGGCCAGTTGTACCCACCTTTCAAATAAGAAACACATAGTGGTTCAATGTAGGAAGTAAGTAGATTTCATCATGTGCTTCCCACCTTTTCCTTTCACAGTAGATCTTCAAATCATGTCTCAAAGAGAAAATACTGGGACCGTCAACCCCAACTGTAGCAGGGGTAATGTGCCCAAGAGCTCCTATCCTAGGCTTTCCCTGGCACCTAACCTAGACTTGACATTGCATTCCTGTCTATACCTCTAGGCACTCACTCTTTTTCTGGCTCTACCTTGAAAGAAGGCTCAGCATGGAAAGCAAAGAATTCGGGGAAAAGTACAACTTTTGCACATAGGAAAAATGATACAAAAAGTCATTCATATTTGAATGCGGGAAAACTGCCAGTATGACTTTGGCTGGCAGAAAAAGTTGACTTTGATCTCTGGGCGGGCATCAAGTAGAAATCTTTATATTGAAGTAGGCAATCGCAGATTTCATAGTCGTAGTAGAAAGGGCTAATCATTTTCTTTAGTTTTCGCCTGTTGGGCTAGAAGAATAGCTATAGGTGGCAGAGCCAAAACAACCATCCTATTGAAACTAGGGGTAATGATGACTCAAGCTTCTTTTTCTGTGGCAGTGTGGACTTAATTCATTAAAGACGTAATTTCTCCATGCCACCTTTTTTTCTCTCTCAAACAGAAGAGAAGGGAGTTGTTCTTGTTTCAGTCTTATAGAAAGAATAGCAGCTATAGGCCCAATCATCCTATAAAGAAAATAAGCAAGGTTTCTATCTCTAGTATAGTTTGATCCTTACTCCCATTTCTCTTTACCAATTAAGCTAATAATAAAGGACTATAGGAGCCTACACTCTGCTAAATCAAGAGATTTTCTTCTTGTCTCATCAAGGTACATTTCAAGGACAGGGCAGGCCTATATGAGATCCTAACTAACTAGTAAGGGCATGGGCATAATTTGGAAAGAAGCTGCAGCCAAGAGTTAATGCTTGGAAACTCTTAAGGTCATTTCTAATCATTTCATCTTTTAGATCAAGTAATGCTTTCTTCAACTAGATCAATGATTTCGGTGCAGACGCTAGCACAAACAATAGGCAAGAGTGCCCCCCAGACAAAGAACACTAAGTAGAGGCTTATGCTTACTTCCATGGCTTTGAAGGAGGATTACCCTACTTACTTCAAAGGGTACTATATGCTATATGGTGGTAGAAAGTAATCAATCTATGAACGACTAGGTCTTAATACTGCCTATAACGCTACTCTATTAATAGGGAAGGGATATGTTGTCTTTCTAAGCAGACCACATTGCCGCCTTTGGTGCAAGCCAGTCTGCTGCACTTACTCGGGAAGTACTATCTAAAATGAGGTAGAATAGGCTTTGAGATTTCTCAAGTCGCTCCTTCTTTGCCTTAGTCCCTTCTCCTATATATATTGAATCATATAATTGAAAACAACTAACGCTTCCTCTCTTCTTTATCTACCTAGGTGTGTGGTAAGTCCAAGGTGTTGTAGTTTGAGGAATGTTTGAGCGTCTGCTGTGCCTTGTGAATAGCCCGACTTTTCATTCCTGTCTTATAGCTGCAGGCTTAATACTACTTCTGTCTTTCTTTCTCAATGCTGTCCTGACGCAATGATACTTCTAGCCAATTTGTACTCTTTGCTTTTCACCAGCACTACCCTTTTCAGACGTTCTTTCAGAGACCTCACGCGGAATTAACAGTGATCTCTATGGGCTTTCTTGTTCTAAACCGAAGTAAGAATCAGAACAGTATCTCATGTTGATAGCTCGCTAGGGCAGGTTGCTCAAGAAAAAGCATCTATTTGATCTTGTGGTCGGGAAGGAAATGTGTTCCGTTTCAGTCTTGTCAAAGTAGTGGTCCTGTCTCATAGAAATAAGCAAATGAAGAAGAAAGATCAACTAATCTACTCGTTGAATCAAATATCAAGTAGTAAGGGCTGTAGCATAGGCTGAGAAAAGAACATTTCTTGGGTGAAGTGACTCAAGTTGTGACAGTATGTACCCCCTAGATTGCCGACATGCTATGAGAGAAAAGTGGGTCGTCCTCTTCGAATTGTATAATTTCATTATTTTCTCACTCAGTAAAGTATCAACTTGAACCAGAAATTCGATTTAGTAAGAGACTACGTATCAGAAGAGTGGGAATCAGTCTATTTTTCCATAATTCTATGTGAGTGAAACTATTCATCTGAAATATATGACTATAAAAAAGCTTTCGATATGGATTTTGTGGTATAGGTCTTGAGTATATAAGTATGATATATTGAATCCGCGATTGCTGCCCTAACTTATTATCATAGGCTTGTTTGTGGCAACGTTTGCTGGCGCTAAAGTTTGCACTCTCCCTCTTGGTCATAAAATGAATTTCATCGTAGTAGGCCTTGGTAGCTCATTTTCCTCTCTCACTAAAGTATACGTTTCGAACGCTTTTTTCTTGAAGTTCGCTTTTGAGCTTGAATTGTTTTGTTTAAGCAGACGAGGAGGCTCAAGGATATGGAGATCAACTTTTCGGGAGCATGGAAGTATGTGAAAATCTGCGTCAAAAGGCAAGCAAGTAAGTATTTTGACTAACTGTTTCCTTCCGACTTTCCTTCTGAAAAAACGTCTTGATTTCATTCAAACTGATTGCAAATATTACTTTCTTCTTGAAATGCTGGCCTTACATTTTAGCCATATCTTTTATCCATCCGTTTTATTCTTCTTCTGGATCAGTACTGGAAAGGGACGGTTGAAATCAATATTCCAAATATGATAGAGTTATACTTTATGTATGTTAGCCTAAACCAATAATCTGAAAAATAAGCAAATATGTGTAAGCACTTCTTATTCCCGGGAGCTTATACTTGTCTTCGTTCAAGTTGCGCAGAGGCAGGAACTACTACCACCGGCGGATTGACTTGATGCTTTTGTTGTGTCAAATGAGATGACTTTCGATCTGCTTTCGGGTATGGCCTTCACATTGCTTTAGAAAGGGGGAGCACAAAAGGGGAAGTTCCTGTGAACGAGTGACGGGCAGTGAAGTTCAGACTTTTCTTTCCAGGAATCTAGGTCTGTAAACGCCAACTAACTAAAGGCAGCGACGATCAGTGTAGGTTTTTTTCTAACAATAGTAAATAGTTTGTGATTCGAACAATTTAGTGCTATAAATAGCTAGTCACAAGGCTCCCAAACGGATGAATATCGGCACATGCAATACATATGTAAGAGCGGGGAGTACGCTTAATGAAAAGTCAGATAGTTTTTTCATGTGGTACAAAAGTATAACGCTAAACTGACTAGACAAATTCTATTACTTGGTAAATATAGCAGTGGGTACCTAGGCTGACCAATAGGATTTGCACCTATTGCCTCGCCTTTTGATGGTGAGTGCCTTTTTTTCTTTCTTTATTATAGTCCTTCATTCCTATCGTTCAGCTATGGAGGTGTATCATTGCTTGGATCAGAAGGTTCATCTTTATCAGAATCAGAGAGGTAATAGAGATTACTGTCATCATAATCATCACTGTTATCTGTGCTGACATCCTTAGGTATTTCCGTGCTTACATCGTTTGGTATGTCACTATGAGTGACTTGACCTTCAGGCCGGGAATACTCAATCAAAGGATCCTTGACGGCAGGACCATCATTTCTTTTTCTCTGGAGTTCTTGAATTATTTGACTTTTTTGTTCCACTTTTTCTTTCATATGAGTAATGATAGCTAGAGGACTATCAAAGCTTGCAGGGGCCTCAATATGAATTGGTTGGTTTAGTAGCAATCCAACGACCCTCACTAACAAAAACGGCCGTTTTTGTGCTGGGTTAATACCAAGTGTATGCGTTTGTTCCACAATCTTAATGTTTAGTGTTTTCCAATCTATGTTGAAGTTACGTTTTATTGAAACGTTTTCTTTTTTATTAAGATTGTGATACTTAGATCAAAACCGGTCATGATCTACACGGCCCTTAAGTGGTCCTTTCCATTTTATTATCTCTTTGTCGTCTTTTGTGAGATAGTAGTAAGAAGACTTGGGCGCTCAAAAGATACCTAGTTGGATTTGATCTACTAGTTTGAACTTATCAAGTTCTTTTTCAGAAAGTAATTCCGGTGGTAGTGTGTATTTGCTGACTGCAGAGTCAGTATCGGTGTATAAAAAGTCCTCCCTTTTAATAGTTCCATACATATGAATCCGTGCACAAGCTGTAATAGTGGCTGATATTTGTACAGCAGCTATAGTTGTAAAATGCTGGTCCTAAAACATATTTGGAAAATAGACAACAATGTGGCGGTTATCGCTAATTTCATCTGCCGAAAGGAACCCTCTTTCTTTTACAAGTAGATCTCGTTCTTCTAAAGAAGAAGCAATAACAGTCATCCTACTTAGTGGATTTCTACCAAATCGACCGTATAGTGAATTCATAAGGATTTTTGACACATAAGACAATGTTTTATTACCTTGGTTCTTTGCTTCTTGTCTCTTCCCATACATAGTATTCAAAAATTTCACGAACGGGCTTTGAATTTTCTCAAATAAATACCCTTTGAGTGGTATGACCAAGACTTTTCTTTCGCCAATTTCAGTTCCTCGCTAAAGTACACGTCCTCCTCCCAATCAGAGAACAGTACCAGTTTTTGGATCTTTATAAGGAAGATCAGGTATATTAAGAGTACTAGTAAATAGAACATCGGCTAGGATGAAACCAGAATCTATTTCCTATTGGAGTTTCTTGGAGATTATCCATCCACTCAGGGTTTGAAGCTGGCATTGGATATTCTTTCATAATGTAAGGATATAGAGACATCACATCATAATAGTCAAGGTCCTCGCCATATGGTTGAAAAACATCAGTACGCCCACCAAAGTAAGCACGCCTGAGAAATTGATCTGCACCTTCGTTAGGTATGTGAATTTTCACACGCTGTACATCGTAGTGTTCCATTCGAAAGATTGTAAGAGCAAGTGATGAGAGAGTTAACCGGTTACAAAAGCAAAATTGGCACATATTCCAAAAGATCTCTTGTCCTTTTAGCATTATAGCGGCAAGTAGACGTACGTCCTGCGAAAAATACTCTTGTATTTCTTTTTCCATACTGGAAAGCATATCCACTGTTATATCTTGATGTGATAACCTTTTGTGCCTAGTTCTGGGCACATATTACTAGCTAGCTCCATTAATGACGAAGGTAGTAGTAACATAGAATCCCTAAAGATCCTCTGAGGCCTCTCCCCTACGACTCTGGACCAGCAAGGAGTTCCGCAGGAAATCTGTATACGCGCGCCCGCAGTGGGAGGAGTGTCAAGAAGTTTGAGGTGAAAGTCTTTGATTTGAGCACGTGGCATATCTTCCCGAAGCAAAGGGACTCTTCTATCTAGAGGCGAGTAAAGAACTGATCTCAGGGGAAGTGGCTTCCGTCATAGACTAGCTCGAAGTTAGAGATGGGATGAAGGCAGGGCTGTAAAGCCGGGAAAGGCAGGGCTGTCAAGCCGGAAATAGAGTTTTCTTTTATTATGCCTATTTCTTGGTTTTGAGTATAGTTCTGAAGTGATAGTCCTGAATCGGTAAGAAAGCGACTCCCTAGTAGCTGCTGAAGAAGCTAAGAAAGAAGCCAAAGAATAGGTCAAACATTGGAAAAGCTCGATCAGAAGGATCGTTGGCAATTGTTTTGGAGAAATCTCAAAAGAGAAGATACCCTTTTTGTAGGAGGGATTCCAAGTAGCAGTGTGTGGCTGCTGAGAAATCTGAGTCGTTGATCAATTACCATGCTGTGTCTGTATGGCTAACTCCTCCCAGTATCTCTTGGCTTCATTTCCCTGTCTACACAAGCATTTGATTATATAAGGACGGCGATCGAACTCAAACCTAAAAGAAACTCAAGCAGTAACGGTCCACAAAAGAAAGGATGAAATTCAATAAGTACATCATTGTCACGAGTCAATTTTGATATACTTGTGAGGGAACATGTCAAACAGAAAAAAGATGAAAAGCTCCTAGGAAGAGCACTTTGCCCAAGAGCCAAGGTGGTCCTGCGGCCTACTTGTAATTGATCGTTACCATTGTATGGTGAAAAGGAGGAAAGATTTTTGATATCGGATGTCACGTGGTGCGGCGCACCGGAATCCACGAGCCAATCAGAGTCTCAATCGACTGGCATCGCCCTTTACTCATCAAAGAAAGCAAGCAGCAAGTCAGTCTGCGCATAGCATACTATCTCAGTTCTTCTCCTTTGACGGACCGGTCGAAGGGGAATGCGAGAAAGACAGCTGAGGCAAATGCCACTTCCTTATCTTTGCAATTCTCAGATCTTTCTTTGGTTCTTAAAGATATGTCTCCAGCCCCGGCCTCTCTAATCTCATCTATTGGTTGGAGCTCTCTTCGGGAAAGAGTCTAAGCTGCCCGCCCATTTCTTCTTCCATTTCACAAAGAAGATCTTAGTGTAGCAAGCAAGACCTTCTCCTATAATGTTAGGCGGGGTGCCTTCTTCTCTCTTCTATTTAGCAAGCTACTGAGTGGCGCTCCTTGGTCTATTGTCTATCGATGTCCTGCCCCACCTCTCTTTAGTGCTTTAGAACGTTTTGAGAAACCTGTACTGAGGGCACTTCTTGGCAGGAAGCAAAGGTGAGAGGGGAACGAACTCATGCTAATAGTCTCGGATATGGCTCAGACTCCTTCGGAACCTCGCAACGTCCAGCTGAGCTCTACTATTAACTAATGAGACTTCAATAGATAGAGTCAAAGTACCAAAAAGTGTATGCGAGTAAGTGCGAAAGCTTTTGCATCTTCTTTTCCGTCTACTAATTTGAGCTCTTCCTGTCGATCAGTGCGACTCCAAAATCCACATAAATGATGTGCCCTTTTTAGCGCAGTTGCAATATGCGTAGTTGCAAAGCGTGAGCTAGCCTTGTCGCATTTTCAATCCTCTCTGTTTCGGATGTCCATCCAATCTCTGATTCCAGTCCATAACTTTCTTGAATCTAGCTCCTGTTGCTCTTCTCTGGCTAGGATGTCACTTATATGGCTATCTCTTCTTATGAAGCAGGGGGGAGGGACTAAGGCCTGTCAAAGAAGTCTCGATTATACGACCTAATCCGGCTTCCCGTCAAAACGCGCTTCTGTACAGCTCGCCGACCTAAAGTGTGGTGCTATTGCTAGTTGCCCTGCTGTATATTGAGTCCCGTCTTCGTTGTCTAAGAAAGTCTACATGGCGGTATGTATCATCCTATCAGTCTATCTTTCTCAAAGTCTAGGGTTTGACCATCTCCTATGTGCGCTACGATCGTAAGAAATTGCTGTAGTAGACCTTTGATTTCACGCTTCGCCCGGTTTGTAACTAATGATTGTGGCCGACCGGCCTGTTCTAGTTTTCAATTTGGGTAAAGGTTGTTTATTTCTTCGTTAGGCAATATCGTTGCTAAGTGTGCGCATGTTCTGGTTAATGATCTATCAGCTTGTTTGGAGCCCTATTCTTACTGTCCCGAGAATTGCTCTGGTCTAATTTGCGCCTGATTGGACTCACCATGGATTTCATAGGTTTTTTCCGTCAACCTTGTTTTTTTTCCACGGTTCGTTCAATTTCCGTACCTGTTCATGGTAGTATTCAAAATAGGATACGTTGCAGTAACTATCCGTGTCGATCCTACGTTCCGGAAATCAATCCATACTAAGGAAGAATGCCAAACGATAGAGTATGGAATTCTCACTGGACGTTCAACGCCAAACCATGGATTTGAGTGCTATCTTATCTCGCCTATCCTAGAGTTATTAGTGAAAGAGGAAGTGCTTCTTATTGCCGCCCCGACCGGGTGACATGTTATATAGGACCAGTGAGAGTATGTGAGTCAGACAAAGACTTTCTATTTCCCCATTCCCAGCCGGATGGCCAAGGAAAGCCATCAGCTAGTTCGAATCATAGATGTAGAGATGCAAACCAGTAAAAGGACGAATGAGGAGTGCGAAACGAGACTCGAGGCGAGGTGAAAGGAGCGATTGTTCGGAAAAAGGTAGAAGCGCTGATCTGGTACCATACTAGTGACAATCATCTGTTTGTACTTTACCAAACTTTCGTAATTAATTATTGGATTTCTGCGCCTTCTTTTTCTTAGGATTTGACAATTGGAGTAGGTCCGGGGCCAGAAAGCGATATTCCATCTACAAGGGAAGGGGGATAGATAGTGGGATATAGATAGTAGCGAGAAACTCCCAAAGCAAGAATGTTCTTCGAGTAACTGCGTCCCCAAGTAATATACAGAAAAAGAAGGTAAGCTCTTTTCTCCGACTGTAGAGTAAATACCGAGTCGGCTAGGCAAAACGTTAGCTTTGTTTGGTATCGATATAGAATTCCAGTCAAGGCGTCTTTCTTGTATGTAAATCATCCCTTCCTAGTCTCCATTCATATGATGAAAGAAAAAAAGGAATTTGAACAAGTATTAAAACACACTATTAACGACAATATGCATTGACAAATGAGATGAGCTATCCAAGAAAGTCCATATATTCAACCATATATAAGGCATTCTGGCACACTAACCAATACTACACTTGTACGAGCTGCGTCTCTCTTATGTTCATCTTCCACGCCTGTCCGCATCCCCAGCACTAAATGAGTGAAATCAAATATTTTGGACCGTAGCAAAGAAAGAAATTGCTTTTCAAGAGTAGCAGGTCAGCAGTAAATGAAGTAGGAAAGTGCATCTTCTGGAATTTCATCAACTTGCAACTCAATAAATGGGTTCCTCGGGAGAGCATCTTACGTCCGCTATTAAAGTCAAGGCAGGTGTAGTGAAACAGCATGAAATCCGTATGTATGGGCTTGTTTGTATGGCCTCCTCGTTAATAAAGTATGTGTTGAAGCTGATTATGATACGATCTATCCTGTACCTTTTTCTTTCTATTTTTCCATAAAGCTGTAATATTCCTAATAGGGCTGGCTAATTTCCACTCCCAGTGTACTAGACTAAGAAGTATCAAAAGCATTTGGGTTACCTATAACTTACACTGCCCCAATGCTAGTTGACTTAGCTGTGTCAAATAAATGGTGAAAGGATGGAATGTGGTGCGTCATGCATGGGAGTCGACTGTGAAGTGCAAGGTGACAATTTGCAGTCTGATCTGAGTCAACGGAGTTATGCGGGTGTGTATTACATGATACTGGGAAATGCCTGGTTTGAAGATCTCAGTCCACTGTACCTTGACATGAAAACTCCAAACCTTATATTGAACTGGGGAGAAGAACGGAGTGATACATGACTTGAAGAGCATGGAGCTATGCTTAATGGTTCATCATAGGGGAGTAGAAAAAAAGGTGCCAAGTGGAAAATTCACTTTTTATTATAGACTTAGGATTACCTGCACAGAGATGCTCGCACAATAAGGCGTGAGAGTAGAGAAAGTCAAAAGAGCAGCCTCAAGAAAATGTGAAACTTGTATGGACGATAAACCCTCAGATAAGAAGTTCTTGGCATAATGACTCTTTATGGGAACCAACCATCCAAGCGTATTATATCTAGTGGGAAAATCCGTTTTGTCTGAAAAACAGGAAGGAAACAATGTTAGATGCTAGCTACTCGCACTAACACTGACAATATGTCAAAGGAAAGAGGAAGGGGTGCGCACCTCGAATCAATGCCTAAAGAAAGAAAGTCAGTATACCCGGCTGCTCTTTCTGAACCGGGGAAAGAAATGCTATGTATGAGTGAGGGGCATTTACAAGCAAGGAAAGCAATGGCTAATGCACAAGCAAGAACATCAATTTTGGGGATACAGTGTTCCATGCTACATGGATGAAATGGGGAAAGGAAATTCCCCTCATCTTAGCCAGTAATTGTCCTCAGTAAATGCAGGCAATTACAAACAAATCTCGTTGGTGGGTAACTAAGGCAAGCTAAGCTTTTGATAGTCAGTCATACAAGTGATGAAGTCCGCCGATCTATGCATTTGTTGCAACAATGCACCTACCACTAAAGCTAGGAAAATTAGTACGTGCCCCACCCAAAGTAAAGTAGGAAAAGCTCCGAGGAGAGAGAGAATATGTGACCAAGTCAATCTAGTAGTTGGGAATGAAAGTCAATCCAGTAAGTAAGTAAAAGGTACTTGACTTATTGGTTTGAGTGTGGTAATTTCCGGTAACATGCCATGCCAAAGGTTTGCGGGTTTTCCCCAGTCTTCCCCGAGACTTTTTGCTCCGTTTTTCAGTCAGGTAGTTGAAGTGGTTCAGTGGACAGATCAAGTCGAATTCCCTAACAGCTATACAATTCTGGAAATTAATTCAAAGGTGTAGGAAAGAAATGCAAGGCAAAGAAATGCGTAAGCCCAGCCCTGTAGGGATTTGACTCCTCTATTCCCATACTTTTTGACTTCACTTTCCCCCCAAACTAGACCACTAGGACGGGTTCACATTGTTTTTGCTCGTATGAGGGAAGAAGAAGTTGAGTTAGGGCTTTCATCGCTATATGACAATAGTGGCTGGCAGGCAATCCGCCAATCAAAGTGTACGAGGAAATGAACTCACTTTTCATATGCAAAAGTGTATGAAAAGAAAACATATTTCTATTTCTTATGTCATTTTGTTTTGTAAGGACGGACCTCCCCTCTTGAAATGCAAGCTAAGGTAGCAGATGAAGGCAGAACGGGGGATTTCATACTCTATATAGCCAGGCTAGTCCGGTCGGTGATAGCAATCAAGCGGTAAATAAGCCCGATTCTATAGAAATTGGGAAAGTAGATAGGAAAAGCCAGTGCTCAATCAAGCTATTATCAAGCGTGGGCCTCCATCGACAATATGAACAAGGGCGGGCATTCACTCAAACCAATATGACAATATACCTACCGTACCGCCCACCCAAGCGTATTATATCTAGTGGGAAAATCAGCTTCTTTAGAGACATACATGGATGAAATGAAAGGGCATTCATTGTTCGAGGTAATTGGAACAAGCAGCCAGGCTCTCTGTAACTAAAAAAAGCCAGGGAAATCTCTCAACCAACTTACTTACTTAAGGGAAATGCGCTAAGCAAATTAACTAACTCCAAATGCTGCAATAGTTGGTAATTCTAGTCCCAGTCCCTATCTATAATGGGGGATGACCTAAGGAAAGGCCAGGTAAGAGTGTTGACAATCCTCCCGCATGGAAAGGAAATATGGGGCTAAGTAATGAACTAAACAAAGTCCAGGGGTATGTATGATAGGGTTTATCCGCAAGTGGTTCGCCGATCTGCAGCCTGCGCACCTTCACTTTTTGCCTCACCTCTTTCTTGGGCTATTTCTCTGTGTTCCTTCTCTCAGTAAGGTAACACCCTCCCATAAGAGTAGAAAAAGCAGCAAGTCAATGATTTCTGTCTCCAATAAGTCAGGTCCCCGAGTATGTTCAACTACTAAACACCAATTCTCGTAGAAGAACACACCGCGCTTTCAGTCAGGTAATTCAAGTAATTTTCTGTGGAAAGATCAAGTAGCTTGCTTAGCTCGCTCGCACACTTTCTGGCTGGAAAGCAAAAGAGCTGCTATTTTAGTAATTCCCTCGAAGTTCAGCTACTTACTAGAAATTGAGCAAGCCAGTAGATGAACTCAGTCAGTCAAATCTTTCTGGTCAAATTCCTCCTACTGATTGATACATAGGAAATGGAAGAAGGTACAAAAAGATACGGTCGCACGCACTAACTCACGGGGATATTCTTGATGTAAGGAAGGCAAAAGCACTTATATAGAGTACATAGCACAACTTTAGTCCTCTTATAGAGAAAATAACACAAAAGAAGCTTCCATTCAATTGAGTTGTTTCACTTCACATGTATTCCTCGGCTTACTCTGACTTGAACAGGGCTATTCGGCACGACTCTCATCGGTGGCGTGGGGTTTTGACTCCGCTTTCATCTTCGTGCTGGGTAGGTACGTAACATGTGGATGTTTTCTCTCAATAGCTGTACTTCCCTTAAGGATATTTGATATTGTCCTCCGGATTTAGTAACGAATCTATACATGCACCTACGCTTGGATGGTTGGTTCCTGTACCTGGACTATTTATTCCTTTGGATAAAGGTGGCCTTTTACCGGGGCTAAAGACCTATATTTGCTGTTTGTGGGTCTTGGAGACTCTACTGCTATTTAAAGGTTATGGGGTGTGATTGGGCGTCCATTTCCTTCACATGTCTTCATCGTGTTTGCTTGTTGGGGTCACCCCATACTGGCCTATTCAGCTTGACTCTTCTGGGTCTTGGTGGGTGGTACGTAACATGTGGGCTGTAGTTCATCTTCTCTTTATCTCGTCCTACACTACTGCTACCATCAATTGACTTTGTTTTGTTGGTTCAGTTAGTTACACACAACTAGGATTGCACCTCGCCTAGTTGAAAGACAAAAAAGTGCTTTTGCCCTCCTTTTGGAAATGTTTTTGTGGAGCCTTTTCGCTATATTAGCTTACAGAATTGTAGTATCGAGCTCTCGTTTCTACTGTTTGACACAGGAAGTAATCAATTAGATCTGTAGTTTAAGGAGTATGCCGGAGCTTGCTTATCAGACAGTGCAGGAAAAAGCTTCTCGTATCTATAAGGAATAAGTGGTTTCGCAGATTGAAAGTGGTATTTCAGTTTTCGAATTGCTTGCTCTTATCGGTAGCATTAATTCGATAGTGGAACTCTCGCTTTCGCTTATGAAGCTTTAGCAGCTTGCTTATAAGACTTTGCTTTAGCAGGTTGATTTGTAAAAGGAAGATTCAAAGCAAGATAGAAGATTGCGAGTAATAAATCCGGATTGCCAGCCCGCTTCGCTCTTTTCATTCTACTTATCGGATTTGTAGTCTTGCTTAACAGTTTGCTTTATTGCTATAAGAATAAGAGACAGTGTAAGCCAACTAGAAGATTCAAAACAAGATAGAGGTTTTCATTCTAGCTATTAGTTTTCAAGGCAGAAAGCAGATTAGCTGCTTGCTTTGTAGTATACATGGTCTTAATAAGAGAAGTACGATCATATCGAGAGTGGAATTCGAGCTGTTAATTCTTGTTCTCCGATATCAGAATTTCAGTGTTGTATAGTAGTGTGTAGTTTCACTAGTTATAGCAAGTAAGCAAAGAAGGTTTGGTGTGAGCTTTTCGCTGTCTCGTATCGCGCCTTAAGAGAGTTAATTGACTTGGCGTATCGAATTTCCTCTTGAATTCTTGCAGCTTGCCTGTCATTTACAGAGTATTAATTGTAGCTTCGTATGCTTGTTTTCGCTTATAAGATTCCTTTAAGACTCGCTTTGTAGTTTCGTACGTAGCTTTGAATTCCTCCTTCTCCTTATCAGAATTCCAGTAAGCTTTCAAGAGCAGTTAGCAGTTCTAGAAGCAGAACACCATAGGCATATATGTCCGACCTGTTCCACATAGTTTCATAGAACTAATGACCCATACCAGCATCAATATAGTAGCTGTTTAGTAGAATTTGCCTATCTACCAAAGCCGGTAATAGGAAAAGGATTCCAATGCAATGGGCTTTCCCTTGCTTTTTTCTTATGTATCCTAGCGCTCTAACTGCCAAATTCCATTTTCATGCCGCCGTACATTATATTTGCATGTCACAGTACCGACCCTACCTACCGAACTGTGTCAGCTTACTGACTAGACTCTTTGACAGGCTTGGGAAAAGGGCACTGGGTTAACAATGATACCCCCTCCTCCTTATATCTTTTTTCTCAAAGCTTGACACACCTTGGGCAAGGCTGGGTTTCGCTTCGATTCTGTATGGTTTATAGCGCTATTTTTGGTTATGTTCTGCGATATGTTATGTTCTGCGATATATATTATTAGGTATAGTTACTCACTTAGCTAGCCCTACTTTCTTCACCGGTAAGAGGTGCTGCGCGTATCGTCCAAAGCGCTTTGTGCGTTCCGGGCAGTAAGTAATAAGAAGCTACGCTATTGTTGTGAAAGTGCGCTTTTCCCGTGTCTTCCGATGCGTTCGCATCTTCATATTATGATGATGATGATGAACACTCACTCAGTCGCTGATCGTTTCAGTTCTTGCTATCCACGCTCCAGGGCCGGCAATCACATAATGAGTAGATGCAATCATGGCTATTCTTCCTTGCTTGGTCTCAAAGTCTGGATACTATAAGATTCAATTTTCTGGGTTTTGAATTAGATTGGATAGAGAGGCAGGGAAGAAGATGACATGGTGAATTTCTTTCATTTGAACAGATTCTCTCTGAACTTGGGTTGGGATTTTTCTATATAGCATATTTTCTTCAATAGAAAGAAAAGCTCAACTCTGACTGGGTAGTTTTCCACTTTTCTAGTTGATGGACGACGGTTTCTTCTTCCCAAACCGAATTGAAAGACCACGAGGGCGATGCCTTGAAAGATGAAACCAATTGCTTGTTCCATACAAAAAACTCTGGGTTGCATGGACAGTGGTAATAATTCGAACTCTTACCACCACTTCTCCCAAGGTTATGTCCGTGGTTCATGTAGAATATAGAGGAATAATGCAAATGGAAAGTATAAGCACCAGCTGCTTCCTAATGATAATAATAAGACGTAGAAGCCGATTTAGGAGGCTTCGGAGTCAAAACGGAAGATTCCCTTCATCTGGAGTAGTAGTTGAAGGATGCTTTGCCAGAGAATAATAACCAAATGCACTCCCTAGTAAAAGGAATATAGCTATTCCTATAACATAGTCTGAGCCAGACATTCAGCACCTGCCTTGGACAATCTTTGCCGCTTAGAACTCTGAATGAACGACAACCTATAAAGGAAAAAGCCAATCCATACAATAAAGTATTCCTCTCGCTCCATTTACCGATTCCTGTTGCTTAACACAACCTTTCGCAACGTTCACCGGCTCAGAAATAGTGAATCAAGGTTGCGGAGCAAACAAAGCTATTACTATAACCAAACGAATTGGATTCTCCTCAACGGGGTCGACTCTGGGGCAACTTATATACTTTCCTCCGGGATCTGCTGAACCTTGATCTACATACATTGCTCCTCCATCGATGGGAGCCCAACTTTAACACGTCTTCTCACTCATTCATGCCGACAAAACCAAAGTTTCTCTTCCATTTCGCGACTCTTTTCCAACCATTGGCTGTTGGCCCGTAGCTTTTAGCTGGTTAGGAGCTGCTTAGCGATCCAAGTCAGGGGCGCAGGTTTGTATTTCTATCATATCTTCTCTTTTATGCTTTTGTTTCTGCCTTCCTATCCCTCGTATTACCAAGTAAGACTTCAATGCGCTTATCTTCTTTCTGTTATTGCTTGGCGGCAAGGCAGAATGAAAGTAGTCTCTGTCGTTTCTTTCCTATTAGCCAGATAGAATAAGCTTGCTGTATCCCTGGGTTTAGCCGGTAGGATATAAGAACTCTAGTAAGCTATTAGCTTTATTAGTTGATACAGGCTTTCTCATTTCTGTCGTATTAGCTAGGCGGATTCCAAGTCAGTTAGCAGTTCAACAGTCAGCTATCAGCTTTCTTATCAGCTTTTTCATTCTTCTCTCCAGTTCTAAGTTTGAAAGTAAGCTTGGCGCCTCGATAGCTTTACAAAGCAGTTGGCGTTTCGATAGCAGCTTTTAATTATCGCTCTTGCTTATAAGCTTTCAATTGAGGTAGTAGTTTACCAGCCATAAAGAAGAATTCAAGCCTTAAGAACGCTTATCGTTTATAGCCTTTTACCAAGTAATACACCAGAATGAAAGAAATAAGCTTTGAATTAAGAAGTCGTATCACGGGCTATCAGAATAGAAAGCCTTAAGTGAAGTTGTAGTTTACCATGTAGTTTCACTAGTTTGAATAAGTGAATTGCAGAATTGAAGTCGTGATATTGGGCTTGGCTCGCTCTATCCATTGTATTACCCAGTCGTACCAGGAGTAGTAGTAGGTCGTATGTCAGAATGCAATTAAGAAGTTGAGCTTGCAATTGCTGTTCTAGTTTCCTATGTATTAGCTTGGTATTCGTATCGATACTTTAATTAGGGTTTTTCAGATAGAAAGTAAGCTAGTAGGCTCGCTTTCTTGTATTAGGAGTTTTCGTTTATACTGTTTGACAAAGTAGTAAGTGAGATATAAGATTCCAAACAACATATCAGTTTGAAGGTAGGCTGCCAGCTCTCTTATTCTATTTCTCGTTTACCGTGTTTTAGCAGTCAAAGGCAGAATGAAAGTAAGAAATTGTTGCTGTCGGTTACCAGGTCGTATCAGTGGCTACACAATTCTTGCTTTCAGTTAGAAGATTTCATTGCTTAGTGGAATTCTTGCTATCAGAAGTAAGCTACAAGATATAAGGTTTGAATTGACTTCTCATTTCCGTACTATTACTTGTTGCTATCAGGAGTAGTAGCAGCTCAAGGAACAATGCAAGCTAGCTTGCATTCTTCTTTCGGCACTTGCTACTGGAAAACCTATACTACGAGTCTTATATCTTACTTGTATTTCTTGTGTTCCTCCTGTGACTGCTAAGACTTTATATAAAACAACGAAAGCCTAAAGGTATTCCTTGCCTCATATTCTTATTTCCCGCTTTCAAACTAATAGCTTACTTATTAATACCAAGGAAGGAAACGACAAGTCTATAGCTGAGAAAGAGAGTTAACAACTGATGCGCCAAGAAGAGTCACTGCTTTCAACCTTAGCACTTGAAGTCAGCTTGCAATCCTATAAGTGAGTCCAATTCTTCTAAACGGCATAGAGAGCTCCACTATCGAATTAATACCATGGAAACTCGTAAGCTAACTGGGAATCTTCTAATTGAGTTGAAGCTGACCCGGCCTAGGCTTACAATCTTCTAAAGCACTATAAACTACTTCTAACTGGCTTGCTCAAACTACGGAAACCCCAAGTGAAACTCGAAATCTGATACCCGATAACAAGAATTAGAAGTGGTAATTAAAGTATCGATACGACAAGTCCATTCTCTCTTATAACTGCCAATTCTATCTTGGTAAAAGTATGTAAACGAAAAGCGAGCCTTGGACTCTATCTTTGTACTTCGCATTCTGACAGCTAACTTCGAAAAGCTGATTTGTGACTTCCAATCTGTCTTGCTAGTACTACTTATACAACAGAGAGAATATAACAAGGCGATACATAAACTACGGGTCGGCTTTGCCTTGCATTCTTAGAACTGGCTTTGAATCTTACTTCCTATTTGCATTCTTATAAGCAACTATCACTTACTTACTGTTACTGCTAAAAGTCTCGAAGCGACATACATATCAAGCTTGCAAGCTTATTTACGTCTAACTCATATCCCCCTTTTAATCTTATGGCTGACTGACTTTTAATCTTCTTAGCTCAAACTGTATAAACTACCGAGCCTCCTATAAACTACTTACTCACAGCAAACCGTATCTCTTACTTGTCACTTCAATTCTCATATCGAATTTCAATTCTTATAGCCAACAGAGAGAAGTCGGGGCAACTAATCTTCTAGCTTGTTTGGATCTTAGAGCTGGCTTACAATCTCCTTTCATTGTTTGTATTCTTATAAGCGTCTATTAATACTGCTAGCTGCGCTTAAACCTGACCTGCTAACTGTAACTCTTCTATCTTACTTGGGAAAAGGCTATAAACTACAAGTAAATAGCGGAAATCTTCTAATCCACTGACAAACTTATAGGCGAATTACACTCTTACTTGACCTGCTAATAGTATGTAAACTACAGATCAAAGAGATACTACCTGCCATAAACCTTATTCCTGACTCTGAATCTTCTATCTGTGGCAGCTGACCCTAAAACTCCTAGCTGCACTTACTGCTTTCAACTCTTATGTGAGCTCCTAATAGTCTGTATACGATGGGTCGGCCGAAACAACAGCTCTACTTAGAAGATGGGTAGCACCAAATCAAACTGCTAGGCAAGCCGGTAAACTACTACCTTCGCTTAGAACTTCCTATCAACGTAAAAGGCTATAAACTACATAGAGATGAGAAGCTTACTCACGACTTTCGGCACTTCAAGGCAACAAGCGGAGCGACTAGTCCATTCTATCTTGCCTAATACTAGAGACCTGCGCTTCTTCAAGATCAGCTCCTTTTCTCAATACGATTCTCCCGATTCCACTTTCTGTTCAAATCGGATATGCGCTGCTCATCGAAAGATGATAAGCGAATGAGGAAGCATGAACAAAAGATTCAATAGGCACTTGAGTTAGCCGTTGGTGGTCAGGTGTGATCAATGGGATTCAATAGCTTTCCCTTGAAAGAAGGTTTGTTTTGGGATTTACGTCATCCCCAATAAGGTTGGATTATTTATTATATGGGAGATCCTACTCCTACTGGTCAGGGAAAGTAATCGTTACGATATTCAAAAAAAGAAGATATTCCGGGTTGAGCTTGAAAGTCGGAGCGGTACCCCCTCACAAAGGTCAAGACAGGCGCTTGGTAGACACCACTTCTTTTGAATCTTTGGCTGATTCAAGGAATGGCTGAACTCTTCTCTAATCTCCGGATATTCGGTGTTAATGAACATTACAAAGGGACTGATAGAACCAACTCTCCTACCAAAAGGCCTACGATGAGATATGCCGCTTAAGTACCAATAAGAGAGGCTAAGTTCAGTGTAAAGTGGGTTTAGGAATAAGATTTCATTTCATTTTTCTATAGTTCCAATGTCAAATCTTTAGGCTATCAAGCATCATATCACGCGAGAGAAAGACCCCCTTTGGCTTGAAAGGGGAGCATGAGGAATCAACCCGACCGTAGTGGCCACCGTGAGGCGGGTCATGACTATTGTCGTAAGGCTGATCAGCGACTATACGGTTCAGAATTGCTTAAACACTTCTTCAAGTTCAGCTATCACCTTCTTTTCCTTTATATCTTCCTCCATATCAAAGATGTGGGCAATTATTATTTCACTCCCTTTCTTCCTCTGTGAAAGAAAGTGTAAGCACTATTACCAAAAAGTATAAGCTCAAACGCCAACCTGTTCAACGCCCTTTTTTTAGTTGAGCTTGGTTGTGGATGAAAAAGAAAAGAAAAGAGAATCCTGTCGTCTAAGACTCTCATTAAAGACCCGCCGGGATAAGACCAAAGAAATTAACTCACTCATGCATTTCTAAACGAATGAATTGTGCCGTCGTCTAGTTCTCATTAATCAGAGGAAATCCTATATCAAGCAAGAATCTCTCAAAGCATAATTCGATTACGACACGAGCAAGAGCTGCTGGCTCAGAAAGGAGCGAACTTCCCCAGGTGTACTATTTATTAGTTCAAAAGGACGACTTCTTGGCCTAGAACAGTAGTGCCCGGAGGAGTAGAAAAACTGCAAATCCTAAGGCCGGCAGCATTTGAAGGAGCGAGTTAAGTAAAAGAAGGTCAATCTCCACAGGTTAAGCTCTGGGCTCCCGCGCCCTTACTACGCTCTTGCGCTATGGCACCCCTTCGATTTCGTTCTGTATGAAACATTTCGACATCACCAAGTACTGAAGACTCTTTGTCCGCTAACTATTGCATCATAGGCCTGTCTTCACATTTCGGAACTCTTGAAAGGAGGACATTGATCGAGCTTTTCCATGCCTAATGAAAGTTTAGGGTAAAGACCCAGAGCGGTCTACGGATCTATACCAAGCCCGAAAAAACACTCTAATTCATTTAAGTTGATCCCGAAGTTGGGGTCTATCCCCTCTACGTAGTCTCTATTTAGTCATCCCAAGAATGAACTCTCTCCTTGGACCCGAGGAATGAATGATAGTTTCGATTTACCTTCTTATCAGTATGAGTGGTTGAGTGTGATTGTGCTGGGTGCTTTTTCTTTGCATTTTGCTGAAAGACCTGGGCAACCGGGCATTCTGTTTCTGAGCTTGGGGAAGGGTATTTTTCTTCCTAAGAAGCTAGGTCTTTGGTTGGGCATTAGAAACTGGCCTATTCGTTCCATTACCCGGAGCCGCAGAGAAGTCTCAAGCTGCTGGGAGTCGAACAAGCACTGGTCCAACTGAGCTTACTGAGCTATATAAAGCAGGAGCTGAAAACCTAGTTCCGGAAAACCCTGCTCCAGCTTTATATAGAAATGGTTGTGTAAAGCAAAGAAGAAAAGATATCGCTTTGTAGGACAACCTAGCTCCCTTTCTTACCTTGCTCCGGGAATAGTTGGTTTTTTTCACTAGTTGCTTGGGCAGCTACTTATTTCTCTTATAGGTCGGCTTGCGCCGCCTAGCTTTCGACTCCGACTAGTAGTTTGGAGAGCTAGCTACTCAATTAACTATCTCGGCTTTCGACTTTCTCCGACACGGCTACATGCTTCTTTTCTTTCCCTTTTTTCTTCAGGTTTCTCTCTTTCAAGGGTTGGTCTCGACCGCATAATCTCTCTCCTTGGGCAGCTAAAGTGTTTAGGTAGGTAGGGTTCCTATTGCTTAAGCTGTTCCCATTTCCCAAATCCTTATTCATTGGTTTGTTAGATTCCTTTAGATAGAGGAGAACTATGATATTCTGAACTATTCCTTTCTGTATTTCTGTATAATCTATTTCTTTCTGTAGAATCTTGACTTTATGGTTCATGCCATTCTTCTGTCTGGGCTTCGCGCCTAAGTCTGGGAAAAGCAAAATTGACTATTCAAGAGTCAATAGTACCTTCAAGATGACAATGTTCCATAGTCCAAAATTGCAAGCAAGAACGGGACTAACTCTGCTTATAATCGCTCCACACCGCTCAGTTCCTGAGACATTAACATGATCGATATAGAGTTCCCTAAACTCAGTTTAGTGACTAATGTACGTAGACAACGTTCTTGTAGTACTAAATCAAAATTAAGGACAACAACGAAATCGCAGGAAAGGTCAAGCGAGACCAAGAAATTGAGGTTGGCTATGCCAATTGGGATTTTACCAACAAATTGGGAGTTGGAACAATTTAGGTGGTGAAGCTTGGTAAGCATCTAAAACCCACGAGCTGGAATGGCTTGCCCATGGACCATGACAAGAGACGGATCCAACGGGTCTGAGCTCCTGCTGCTGTTACCGGCAGCCACTGCCCCAATTACCTTTAACCTCTTTTGGAAACACTTCAGAGGAGCTAGCGCCACGTGGATTATAGGGTTTTGGCACCTTCCTTCTCAGCATGCCCTGTCAATGGAATGAGTATTAATATGAAATGGAAGCACCTCAAACACAGCTACGCTTTTTCTAAGAAAGCAGGACGGACAACAGTGTACACAAAAACCTCTGTGGTAAGCTCCTTGGGTTGTATTGCAGGCTGGGTGGAGAACAAAAAGAGCCAGCGAGCCGCGTTGCGTGCCGTGATCAACTACAAGAAATCAATCTTATCGCTTTTTACCGACCTGGGGGCTATCTATGGTTTAATCGGTACCAAATGCATACATACAAGACGAGGCTAGCTGTGTTTAGTTTCATTGGCATGGTAAGCTAAATTAATAAGTATCAAATTCGCGGTTTATTGCAGTAAGCATATTTCGTTACTGACATACTTGTAAAAGCTAGACGTGCAAGACTTCAAATATCTATGCCATCATATGTTTGGTTTAGTTAGGGAAATAGTTGAAGCCGCCATCATAGGCCAAAACAACCTTGTATACCTCTTATATATATAGCATACCCGATTTTATGCAATGTACTCTATATACATACACTCGTACCTTTTTTGACTTATCAAGAGCTCTTTCGGGTCCAGTAGAAGAGTAGCCTAGTTCGGCATTGCGCCTGTGAACGAACCTAGCTGATACTATGATAGCGATAGCACGCGCCGAATTTTGCGGGTGATCATCTCATATGAGAATATAGAGCCTCGATTAGATAGTCGTCTCGAGGTAGTCCTCCCTTCGAAAGGAAAGAACAATGGAAGGCCCAACGAGATACACTGTATTTAGAGCCTTGCGGGGGTGTAGATACGGTAACCTACTCCGTATAGTATTTCGGGCAAAAGGTGCTACTCTTTTCACCAGTCACTATTGTCACTTGACCAAAGAGGCCCTGGTTACGTACGTTATTTCTTTCAAAGCAGACCAATTTAGTTATAAGGGAGAGGCACCAGCGTCCTATACCGTAAGTAAAGTCACGAAAGGGGCACCGGCGTCCTATACCGTAAGTAAAGTCACGAACTTTGCTTGCTACGTTAGGTAAGTAGCTTGCCTGGAAACCGTGGTACTTGTACTTGGGTAGGTCGGGGGGGGTTTGACACATAGGAGAGTTCTACTTATTTTTGAAAGATTCCTTTCTCAGCATATATTGACTTTCTCAATTCTTTCAATTGCTCATCATGCTTCTGTACCTGCTCCTTCGAATAGCAGACACCACTGGGTAGGGCTAGGGCAGGGCCGACTCCAAAATACCCTAACTCAGGCGCATCCTGAATCTCCTTTGCCAGCCTTCTAACCTGTAGTATTGTCTCTTTCAACCTGTAGTATTGTTATGGTACATAAATAAGGTGCATGATAGATAGAACTCTATCGACTGATATTTGTTGGCTGCTTAAGGATCTTGTGTGCTCTACGAGTATAAAGAATTTGAAACTAGTAAAGTTATCCATGTGCAGAAATTGAATGACTACTTTGACCTGGCCCCAATTTGACGAATCCCAGTACGTTGCTTTCCCGTAGAAATACACCAAGGTAAGTCCCTGAGACTTATTATATTGACACAGCAGTAGTGCTGGTTCTACAGGTTCATGTAACTCAACCTCTTGGTGACGTCCTCTTTTCCACTGGCCAAGAAGAGACCATCGAGAAAATACTCTAAATAGCGTGTAAGAAGCCTAGGCCCCAGACTTGAGAAGTTTCTCCTTGCCTTCAAAATACAAATTTGCTAACTGAGTGAGCTACTAGTTCAATTAATTGAACCTATTTTCTAAGGGGCTTTACAGTACAGGTTGTTTTGGCTATTTACGTAGCAAGCAGAGTCATCTCTTACCAGTTATCATTGATGAGATCCAATATGTACTTGTATCCTGGTTATCTAAAGTAAGGTCAACCTCATAGCAGTATGATGGAGTAATTAATAAAAGGCCTCAGCCAACTAGCAAGCTGCTTGTCCAGGTCGTACCAGACCATACATTTGTTTGAACTTATACAAGTCAAAGTCAATTAATTACTTTTGAGGACAAGACTGCTCCTAAAGTTCAGTGCACAAACCTTACCAATGTATGAATCCTCGTATCTCTTGGAATTTTTGATCTGGCCTGCTTTTCCTTCATGGGCCACTGCTGCAACAGGCACTGGTTCAGGCAGTAGAAAAATTCTTTGCATTAGATGAATTTCACTCTTTAGTGTGAATTGATTGATGAAAATGGGTCAAAGCCGAGTTTCTGCTGTACCAAATGATGTCTAAGATGATAGTGGTTTCACCCGCATTCTAAAGCATACAAAGCGCCTTATCAAGTAGTGCCCGGTTCATCCGCCACTCCATTCTTTTGTGGAGTTCCATCCAACCTTAGCCGTCCCAGGCCAAATGAATGCTCGTAAAAAAGAAGAAACAGAAAGGTTGTCGATGTATATAGACAAAGAAAGTTGCTCCTTCTGATCTATTTGATTCCACCCAGCGAGAAAACGGCTGAGCGTGCTAACGCGCAACGGCTTTCGAGCAGCGCCGTTGCTTGTTGGGGTCTTGATCTTCAGCATATAGCCTCCTTTCTCCCTCTGCTGAAAACTCAGCAAGTAGGTAAGCGTTGCCTAAGCCAGTAAGTGAAACTAGCCAGGCCAGTACCAAGCCCAAGACAGTAAGCGAGCCCGGAAGTAATGAGAAAAGTGAAGCTATAAAACGAGTACCAGTAGTAAGCCAATCCCGGGGATACTAATAAGTAACTCGGCTTGATTCATGTAGTCTATGAGAAGCTGCGAGTCTCACTCTCCCTGGCAAAGAGATCTTTTCTTTTATATGAAATAATTGGTTCACTTTCCTACGCCATGAAATCTAATGCTTTTTCTTCCAGCAAGCAAAACTATATCCTTCATCATATAGGCGAGCAACCTTGGCGGCCTTCATTTGAAGGAGATTCTGAATACATACGCTCTTATGATCAACTTCACCTTTACTCCCTAGCTCAGGGCGTAGATCCTGAGCTAAATAGTCCAATCCTCGAGGAAGAAGCTTGAGTTAATCTCTGAAGATTAAGCTCTTTCTTTGGTTGGTTCTGAAAAATACAATTTTGACTCAGGATAACCTTAGTAGGAGGGGCTGGATAGGTCCTAACAAGTGTCATTTCTGTAATGATGCTGAGTCTACTGATCATTTGTTTGTCAAGTGCAATTTTTTGAAAAACTTATGGCTTTAATAGGTTTAATGATAGAGGTTTCAACTTGATTAATCATGATATTTCTTCTCTGTGGGATAGTTGTTTGGCAATGAATAAACAGGATAGAATTTTGGCTGTTAGTTTCTTAGCTGTTGCCTTTTGGACTATTTGGATTGAAAGAAATCAAAGGGTTTTTGATGATAATCAAGGTGTTTATTTTCCCTCTTTTGTGTATAATGTTTCTAATAACTTTCACATGTGGACAGGATTTGATGTCAGGCTGAATAGAGGATTGCAGCAAGGTGGTGGGGCCTCACAAATCTCTTCTCTCTCGGCTGCACAAAGGGGAATTAGGATACCTTCAAGGGCGGATTTGCAGGGAGAAGATTCTGATGAGGACTTGCTGCAGTAAAGATGTTCAGAAATTTACTTAGTTTTAGTTTGAGATGTTTTTATGAATCTTGGTTGTATAACTGGGTCGCTTCTGTTTTTTTGGCATTATTAGTTAGGCAGGAGGTGTTGAGCTCAGTGGTACCTGGGATTTGGATTTTAGGTTGTTTGCTTTTCGTTCTGTTTTGAGTCACTAGGTTGTGACTCGCACTTTATTTCCTCTGGTTTAATGAATTGGGACCCTTGTTTGGGGTTATTGTTAGAAAAAAAAGACTTGTGCTTTACTAAGTTTCCTAACTTATGCACTAAGAGGTTTCTCTCAATGCTCTGTAACTACGTTCCTCCTTCCTGTGCTCATTCTTGGGTGTCGGTCGGGTATTGGAGCCTACATTACCTATTCCTTTCTCTAAGAAACTGTGAAAACAAGGTCCTGCGCCCAGTCTACTTGACTTTGGAACTTATCTCTCCTTCTTCTCTGCCAAGCCTAGCTTGCCCCATGGGAATAAGAAAACCTTGCCTTATCAGTCTCTCGTGCCACAAGATAAAGTAGTCCTCCCCTGGAAAATAGAGTTCTTTTTCGTCGTCTGTATGAAATAGAAAAAGTAGTCTGACTGAAGACTAAGGCCGAGGGACAGAAAATACTCATCTAGGGAGCTCACCTATTGATTTTTGGAATCAGTCTTGGCTTCATAGTCATAGCAAGGATAAGACTGGATTGAATGCTTCTTACTCACTCTTTCAATGCTATGTCTTTAAGAGATTGAACTTTCTACGCTATGTCTTCGGAATAGGCTCGTTTCATCAACTCGCTGGGTGCACTTTGAGTCTCATCTCCAGGCTGGTAGTTCTTTCTACGGAAATGAGAAACCGCCTTTGACCTCTTATCTTTTTTGTGTCCTTCTTTTTACTAACTCTCGCACTTCATCTTTCAAGTAAGGCAGGAGGGGTACTTAGTCAGCCATGAAAAATGGTAGGGAGACATACTCTTACTCGAAAGAAACATCACAATGCTTTGATCATGCAGGTCATGCTTAGCCTCACTCTTTTTCTTTTCGAGCATACATGTATAGAAAAGAAAGATTCGCAGGTTAACCCGTGTCACAATTGAAGCAGAAATTAGGAAGTGGGGCGGTACCGGCCAGATCCGAATTGCCCAGTAAGAAGGTAGAGTATACGTGGAGCCAGCCGCTATTTAGGAGATTGGCAAAGAAGGGAAATGCTATCAACAGGAAGCAAAAAAGATGAGGGATAAACTGAAACTTGAAATCAAAGTACGTTGGGAACAACAACATCTTTCATAGCCAATAGTGGTCACTATTAACTCAAAGAATAACAGGGTATTTCTCTCTACTTCTGGGTAGAGGATTTATTCTCGGCATCCCTGGGGTAAGGAACTAATTTGGTTGAAAACTCAATAGGCAGCCTCTCATACTGGGGACAATTAAGAAGATTGCGCAGAGCAACAGCCTTATACTTTGCCATCAAGCGTGGAGCATCGAAAAGTACACTTTCCTTTTGACTTCTAAGCTCGGCATACTGAAAAACCGCCGGATTGGTCTCGTGCAAAGTATTGAGTGCATTGCCCATACTTTAGAGCTGAGCCAACGATTTCTCTCCGTCCTGATCTCTCTGATATGAAAATCTTCCATGGTCAAATTAGATTCTCAGCATGCTGTAAGGTATGGTCTCGCCGGAGAGGTCTGGGTGATACATTTTTCTAGTTGAGTCAGACATATCGAATGCAATGAGTACCCCCCAGACATTAAGTCTAAGTGGAATGAACAACCCATCGTAAGCGACAGAACCGATCGGGCCGGTCCACTGTAACTTGCTGCACCTTGTGTTGGCCGGTAGGAAAGGTATAACATGCTGCATAGTATTTCATAATCATTACGAAGATAGTACCATTTGCTTGCGTTCAATTGAGGAAAGTAGATGTAAGAATAGCACAAACCTTTAGATGTGGAGGAAAATACTTACAATCACCATTGTCCTTACGTTTGCCTTGGAGTATAAATAACATTAGTGAATTAACAACCTGCAGAGTCGGAATAGCATTAGATTTCTTCATGTCTCATTTACTATCACAGTAAGGAATGTTACAATGAAGTATAAAAAACGGAAATCGAGAACTCACTTGATCTAGTAGATCAGAACCCAAAAGAAGCATCGACGCTTGTTCGGTGCTGACAACGACATCCATGGGAACGCATCAACTGCTAACCCATTCAAAATAATATCAACGATAATGGTTCCGAATAGGAAGTCAAATATGCAGCTACAGAAACCATACTTCCAAAACGACTGATGGCATTCCTTCCATGCTGCGAATGCGTCTGGGTAATCAGGGATTCGTGGTGGCATACCAGCTAGTCCTAGGAAGTGTTGAGGGAAGAAGATCTTATTTTGCCAAATAGCTTATCCGTAAAAAAGAAGAATGAGATTGAGGAAAAGAACTGACACTTTCTAGTTGTAATTATTTTCTCATTTTTGTACTAGAGTTGTTTCAAGGTGGTTTAAGGAAAGCAAAGTCTCGAATTCCGCCCTGCCTATAGATGAAAAAAGTCCAGGCAGGACTGCTAACTTGCTAACTAAAGGCCTCTCAGGTATCCACAATCCAGAAAGCCCATATTTTGGAATGAAGTCTCACATTCGATCATCAGACAAGGCGGGGAACGCCGACTTAGACTACTACCAAGCGAACCATACTTATTCAGTGCATCTACTCGACTTTATTCTCATTCAATCTTTTTAGTGAGGAATTTGGTTCGTGCTCTGCCTTGTCAAGCTACCAAATGCTTATTCTCGCGGGCAGCTTTACTTGACTAGTAGCCCTAGGTAGGGTCGGGCGCATATCTCCTATCTCGTTCCCATTTAGTATTTGAGTGTTCTCTCTCTCTCAAGGTCAATATAGCTCCTGCACTAATTCCACCAGTAACTAACAGTACCAGCTTGAATGCTATTTCTTTTATACCTGCTTGCTGATATAGAAAGGATCCGTGCAATTGAACAGATCGTCAATGCTTGCTTGCGATTCGTCACTGTCACTTTGGTTATTTAGCTCACGGTAGCCGATGCACTCTGGTAAGCAACTACCCTCCTTCTTCCCTACAAGAAGTACCGGCCAAGGAGAAAAACTCGGGCCAATGAAATCTTCAACAACGCGTCTGCATCTTCAACTCCTTCTGCTACGCTGGTGCCATACGATACGGAGCCCGCCCTGGTGCCGTACCCGGCTGAAGCTCGATACTAAACTCGACCTCCTAGACAATTCTAGACTCGAGAATGTTGCTTGAAACCGAGCAAAGTCGAGTGAGTCTGCTGTTTGTTTTGAAAATTCTTATCCGAAAGATGAAAAAGAGAAAGCCCAACCACGAAGAAGCGATCCTCAAACACCAAAATATGTATGTATGTGCACGCAAAAAAGGCTCTTTATTTTGGAACGATTAGTTGCCAAAGGATTCCATCAAGAAGAAGGTGTTGATTATCATGAGACTTTTAGCCCGGTGGTTCGCCCTACTAGTATTTGAGTTGTTCTCTCTCTCTCTTGCCGTGTCTCTCCAATGGCCGATTCGACAACTCGATGTGCAAAACGCCTTTCTACATGGGGACTGAACTGAACATGTCTCCATGACTCAACCTCCCGGCTTTATTGATTCGTCTCGACCGGATCATGTATGTCTTCTCTCTAAAGCTCCTTATGGTCTCAAACAATCTCCCCGTGCTTGGATAAACTTAGTGAAGCTTTACTTGACCTTGGTGTTGCCTCTTCAAGTTATGATCCTCATTGCACACTCCATACCACCATTGTTTTTGTTTATGTGGATGATATCTGGTAGCAACCACTCTCTACTTACATTTCGAAACTTCCAAACCGAGGTCCACTTCACTATTTTTTTGGCATTGAGGTGCATTCTTCATCCCTTGGTCTTCATTCTGTATAGCTCAGCCTCAGTTGCAAACGGGTTAGCAGTTCGCGTCGAAGAAGACAGGTTTCATGTTGAGCTGAGGTCCCTCCTTGCTTGGATAGGTCCACGTGTAGAAGAGTAATAGGCGTTCCACTAACTGTGTAAGCTCCCAAAGGAAGGAGTACGAGGGTGGATGAGGTCAAAAAAGCGATAGAAAGAGTTTCAGAGAACGAAGGAGCGGGGAACGCGTCGGGTTATCAGTCTTTTACTTGCCTTTAGGAACTTCCGCATTGTACTGACGTGTGCCCCACTTTATCCCCTGCTTTTGTTTGCTTGCCTACTAGCTCCTATCACCCCTTTGACCTCTCAAATTAACTATTCTTCGTACGCATGCACCTGTACCTATTTACAGCATTCACTTATCTTATGATCCGATTAACATCCTAACCAATGCTAGCCACTGAAAATCTTACTACCGCTTCCGGTAATGGAAGACTAGACCTATTCAGTATAATGCAAGAAGAGGTATTCACAGACTGGGGATGCATACCTATACCCACCGGCAAAGATTATTATTCACGCACCTACCATTAGCGCATCCACCGACTACCAGCTACTGTTACGGGAACCTTTGGACACGGAACAAGATAAATAGAGAAGGATCTGAAATAAGATTGATTTGAATGAAAGGTCTTAGCTGGCCCTACTACCATCTCTTCCTGGAAGCTCTTGAAGTTCAGGTACTGCTCCTAAAACATCTGTAAAACAGAAGAAAGTCCCGCGCTATTCCTATTTTGGATTCATAGCCTGGGGACAATCCTCCCTCACACGAATGCCTATTATAGTATAGGACCAACTCCTTCTTTTCTTCATCTGCACCTTTCATTTCATTAAATGCCGCAATTCGGCTGTGAACAAATTTCTGAAAAACCTTTTGAAGTAAGAAGAGTTTGGAGAAAAATACCTTGAAGATGTAGGATATGACGCATGCCATATGGAAGACTTCTGGCTAGCTAATAAAAACTAGAGGCGCGAGAAAACTCTTTCTCAAAAAGAGCCCAAGACTTCTTCCGAGGGCTAAGGTATGCCTAGCTTCTGAGACTGGGCGTCAAATGCGCTTCACTTCATGCTTTTGGAATGCGGAGTCATACATAGGTGTTTGCATCTATTTGGAATTGGGATCAAAAGTAGCATCTTCAAGTGGTTAACCATCAGTGTTGTTTAGCTTGACTTTTGGCTTTGATGCTCTCCCGCCTTCCTATCCAAGATCAGTCAATTGCATATCACCGAATCTGTTTCCTTCCTCTCGCTATTCTCGCTCCCCTCCACAAAACCTTTCTATAATAATTCGAAAACAAGGGCTTGGTCAGTTGTTAATTGACTCACAGAGATAGGCTTCTTCTTAATAGAAGGCACTACTAGCACTTTATCCAACAGGAGCGGTTTTTTCATTTATTTGCGGTGCCGAACAACAATGAATAAATCGGATTCTTCTTTGATTGAAGGAACGGGACAGAAGAGAACCTGCTTCTTACTTCACCACGCTTTCCTATCAAAATGTAGAAAGACAGAATTCGCGAGTCAGTCAATGCTTTGAATAAGACTTCTGGTGTGAAGAAGAGGATGGCGGAAACCCAAAAGATAGCTACAATTGAGTGCCCAGGTTAATTGACCAGTCTCAAATGAGGCTTTGTAGAGCTAGGTCCATGCCTATCGAAGATATCTCAAAATAACTATCTTTTCTAACGTTGATGTGGTGAGAATCAAATTATCCTCAGGAAAGTTCTGCAGCCAGGCAGCCATAAACCTAAGTAGAATACGCCAACAAAGCTGTATATCCTTCTTCTGGGTGAGGGTATGTAACCATCGATTCCGACTCTGGCAATGGTTTGATTTCTCAAATAAAGTCTAAGTCTTCTAATAACGACATCAAAGAGTCTTTTCGTTCGTAACAGACGAGTAACTACTAATGTGTCCTTTGTTCGCAACATTAGTAGTTGCTCACTGAGTGAAAAAGGTAGTTACTCACTGGGCAAAGAAATAGGAAATGTGATTTGTCTTACTTTTGAATCAACCTCTTTTTTGAAATGAAAGAGTGTCCACGACATCATTTCAGAGTTGAAGGCAGAAGTGTTATCGCACTTTTTCCTGCTCGACAAAAGAAAAGCAGGCAGGAGATAGAGGAAAGCAACTTCAAAAAAGTAGTTCAAAGCAGAGGAAAATGAAAGAAAAGCAGAGGGAAAAGCCCTTCTATTGGTTCTCTACACTTTTTGACTAGATATGCCTCTTGAATCGGTATTTCACACAACTAGCGAAAACCAAAAGACATTCTAAGGGCCCGCAGGTTATTCTATAGATAAATACCAATGCTTAACACATGCCAACTTGAAAGTGGAATGCCAATATCCGCAGTACTTTCTTCAAAAAAAAGGAGAATCACTTGATTCAGTAGCTCGTGCAAAAGACCCAAGAACAAGTCCCATTCTCGAAAAGGTATGACAGCCCGTCCACTCTTCCTTCGCCAGCCAGGTGCATCTAGTCGATTGGATTGGGTCTCTAAACAGGAGCACCAACTTTCCTCGTGTCAAGTAGGCCCATCGATAGTGCTAATTGAATTCGTGTAAGCAGCCTTTCTCGCTCTTCATGTTGGACCCTCTTCTGACTCACAACTGGCGGCCATGTAGCTCCTGGCCCTACGATTATTAGATCGGGCTGAACCTAGATCTGCATTAGATGCTTGCGCGAGGATACTTGTTCACTACGTACGTAGGGGACTGACTTATAAAGCATTTGAGCGATGGGAGTGTGCTTCTAAAAAAGTGAAAGAAAGGAAGTGCCCATCCAATACCATAATTCTATCTGACACGTGAGCCGGCCTGAGAACACGAAAACTGGGAGTTGGTGGTGTACTTAACTTGACTTAGACGGACTAGTGAGGAAGCGCTTCACGACACGTCACTCTTGCTGCTGGAACTACTTTGACCACCCACCCTGTTCTGCAAGGGTGAGAAAGCAATTAAGTCCCACCAAGTTCGGTAAGCATAAGATACATAGTAACTTTCCTATGCCCACATACCCACTTTCTCGCTACCCTCTCTGAAAATAATGTATAAGTGGATCATGGATCAAACCAGTGAAGGCCGCTCCACACGTATATTCTGTCTTCAGTAAAGTAGAAAGCGGTTTTCATCAATATTAAATAAGAAAGTCCATCTGTTTCATTCTTTGTGTGTGAGCCTTTCTATCAATTGTTTCAGTTCCTTATAAAAGTGCTTTCCCTTATCTATCTACCAGTGGTGGTTTGGTTCGGAAGCCGAGGAGAGGATGACGAAGCGAAAAAGGCGCGCAGCGAAGTGATTCATTCCTATCAATACAAAAGATGCCTAGGAACCGATGAACCTTTGACTAATGGCGAGCAAAGGATTAAAGCGAAGGGTCTTAACTCCATTTCAAGAAACTCATGGTAGATTTTCTTATTAGTTAGTGCTTTTCTTCCTTGAATCTGGAACACTTGTTAGATATGAGATTAGCGACCACTTGCTTTGAACGAGCCGAGGTAGCACTCTGCCCTTAGAGCGGTCCGGATGCATAGCATTATATTCACCCGGATGCTGCAAGGCGGGAATAGAGTAACTGTCAAAACTGGTGGTGAAAGCACAATAATAGGTACATACATAAGACTGGGATCCTATAACTCCTGACTTACTTATTCCGTACCCTTTATCGAGTTTCAGCTATCTATAATAAAGGGGGCCCCACCCAAAAGGCAAAAGTCTGGTAAAAAGAAGTCAAAAACCCCCCAACGTTGACTCTGCCATGTGCCACATTACCTATATATATAGTATAGTGGGCAGAGGACCGAAAGATGTCACTAACTCACTCCTTTTTTGACTATTAAATACATACCACCATTTGAACAAAAGAGAACAGCGACTTGCTTTCTATCTAACAAACGTTTAAGAAAGAGAAGAGGGCGCCGGCTTCGTCTCATCACCTTGTAAGCACTTGGATTCTTCTTATTCTATCTCCCGCTCGCTTTAATAGCTTGCTTTTTCTTAGCACCTTTTTCTAAGCATTAGAAGAATAAAGAAAGCTTCAAATAGGTATTTTTTCTTTTCCTAAACGATGGGGCAGGCCCGTAAGGAAGAGTAGCCGCCCGGGACTCTGCATCTTCACGGAGAATGCGTCTATGTCGTAGGTAGGGAGACCGCAGGGCAGTGGTTACACCATGCATGGGTGTAGGTGGCTACTTCTTTATAGATAGAAAGAAAGATGATTTTGAGTATAGAGTCGAAGAATTCACTTTACTGAGAGTATGCCTGGCTAACGATGGATTTCTAGGGGACCCACTAGTTAGGCTTTAAGGCAGTAGTCGAATACTTGGAGCTCATCTTCAGGCCGGAGTGCTGGTTCCCACCATTGAAGTGGGTGTGGGCCCGCCTACTAGCTTTTTATCCTATTCCTTCTTCAGAAGAAATTGGCTGAGACTGAGACATATCTCAAGCATCTATTACTAAAAGGAGATTGGCATCATCCTGTGCGTGCAGATTATCTAGCTCGGCTCATTTCATTGGATGTTGGGGTATAAAGGATTCTCGAACCTGCATCCGAAAAAAGCCTTGTAGAGAGGATTTGAGCACTGGTCCAACTTGACTTCATTCAGTTACTTCGCTGCGCGCCTGGTCTTGATGAAAAGTATCCTTGATCCGGCGTATCCCGCCTCACATTTCTCTGGTCGAAACCTACTCTGTCAAAGCAACGAACGAATCGAATTTCTAGAAATATGAGTTTCTGTACAAAAGGAAAAACCTGCATTTTAGGTAAGAATAAATGCCTTTTTCCAACAGACAAGATAACGCTGCGCGCCTTGCTTCTACTTCTAGGAGCGAAGACCTTTGAATAGAGGGAAAGATCAAGAAAGAATCTGGACGCGGGGTTCTGTTGGATTTCAATGATGGGCGAGTAGTGGAGAAGAGACTTCGGTCCTTGACTAATGAGTTTTCAAATGAGGTGTGTGCTATAGAAGAATCAAAGAACTTGGCAGAAATGACCATTGATGACCTCTCGAGCTCTTTGGAGGCTCATGAAAAAAGAAAGAAGAGAAAGAACTGGGAGTTGGCACCTACATACCAGGTTGCT